GAACACATTGAAAGCGTAAGGCCCGGGATGAAGTAGCTGGTTCGATAGGACCAGGGACACTACCAGACTGAGTTGCGTCTGACACTAGGGAACTCGGATTCAGAGTATGCGCTCTACGCGATACACAGACAGATAGAATAGCCGGAGTAGCCAGATAGAATAGCCGGAGTAGCGGAATGAGTCATAGGTTCAGATGCGATCTGAGGAGATAAGGGGTTTAACGGACATGGGCGGAGTGCCTAGCCCGTGTCACTGAAAGTGGGACCACGGTAGTGAACTACTTACGAAAATATGCTTTTTTGGGGAGAACTTGAAACTCGACAATAGTGTAATTCTTTTCCTACTCTTTTTGTCCGCTTTTAATGAAGTGAAGCCCGACGAACATATACTTTTTCTATATGCTTTCTTTTCACTTTCTTTCTCACTTCAGTTAGTTAACTTCAGCTGCTCCTATCCTATATAGAAGATCCGGTTAATATATATCCAGTATCGGCAGCTAACTAAGCCATCCCCCCCCCTATATCCTAACTAAGCCATTATCTCCTATATCTAGTATCGGCAGCCAAGCAATTCTCTACCCGGAAAAAGCTAAGCAATTCTCTACCCGGAAAAGGTTGACCTAAGTGTATCTATATTGACATGCATTTAGCCTAATTCCATTTCTGTTGGCAAGGAATGAATGTTTCACACAGTCATCGAAGGAACATAGTTCAATTGTCAAGTCTCTGTCTAGTTGTCAAGTATCTGTCTAGTCTTCATATATTTCTGGGTTTAATGGACAGGAGGCAGTAAATGATTTGTTGGTTTAATGGACAGGCAGTCAATTTTCTTCGTCTTATAAGGAAGGATAAGACTTTTGCAGCAATGATCTGGGAAGGGCTCTCTTTTACAGCTTGGATTTTCTTGCCTTTAAGACGTTTCATTGAAGTCAAGATAGGCTCTTCAGAAACACTCCCCTCCTCATCTGATGAATCACCAAAAGCAGCCATTCGTCGAACCACTAACAACAGCATTATACTGAATTTCGTAGCTGATACTATCAATTAGAGTCGCAGCTCTAACTACAGTAGACTCCGCTCCAGCATGAAAGAGTGCGCGAAGAACATAAATACTAATTCCTTCTAAAGTATAGGTCTCCAGTCTCTTTAGAATTCTAGTAACTTATTTACCCAGCTTTTCGCGTCTTATGTAATCTCGAGCCGAAGGCTCTCCCTCTTTGATAAGCCTAACAATCAAATCTGGCGTATTCTGAAACAGGCTCTCTTCATCGAATGACATTGTTTCCCTCTCAATAAGCTCCTGCATCTCCCTTCGTTTCTTCTCAAACCCACTTTTTCTAGTGATCAAGATTATCCTTTCCAAAATCCTTTACCACACTCGTCAGCACGTGTACTAACCGAATCATTAGTGATCTCACTCATCAAAGATGGTTCTTTTCTCATTTCCTCAAGGAAACTAGATAGGAACTCCATATCTTCTCTAGATCCGCGCACTTCCTTTGAATACCATCTAAACCCAACTGCAGACAATCTTGTATTTCAGTTCAAAACGTTAGTTCGCATAGACATGGGCTCTAAGTTTTTGTTATTAAGCAATAATCTAACCAATTTTTTCTTATCAGATCTAAGAAATAATTCTAACAGGTGCGTTTTAGCGGTCCACTACCTACTATTTCTAGGAAACAAAACATTAGATCGATTTCTAGCAAACAACACATTAGAACAATTCTTTATCCATTTATCACGACCATGCAAATAAGCAAAATTCTGGCACGGATACGTAACAGAGTTACGTACTGGATTCAAAGACGTATTAGGTATCATGCGATACTCACTAATACGGGTCATTGGTGGAGATGCACCCTTCCTTTCTAATGCATATTGCCAATTTTGGGGGTTTGGTTTTGTTTTTCATGACAATCTCTGTTTCCTATGTTGTTGAAAAGAAAGAAGAGAAAGGGTTTATTCAGTCGTTCATCAGCATAGAACAGGCTATGTCTTGAGCTTAGGATCAGGTGCCATACTCGTGGAGCAAGATCCTGGGCCTTTCTTATAACAGCTCAAGTCAAAAGGGGGAGTCTAACACATAACCCTTGTAGGCGGTGGCTAGTTTGAGAACTAATTGCTCATGGCGAGCTTGTTGGATCTTCTTATCCAATCTATCTACAAGATCGGTCAATCTCAACTTTGTCTTATATTCAAGAGATAGGAATCTAAGACAAAGATGAGCTTGACTTCGCATGGCCCCGGCTCTTCCTTAAGAGACCTGGAAGGACGGACCAATCTCTTTTTTGACTTGATAGGATCAGACGCTTATCACTAATTGATCCAACGGAAACAATGCAACAGTCTTGAATGAAAGCGCCCTTAATATAATGGGGCCGCTTCCCTGCTGTGCACTCTGGGATTTTCCAGTAGTTGAATATGGATGGTGGGGCTCTTCCGAGATTAAAGCATTTCTTTTTCAAAGGAGTTTCCTGGAACTTTGCATTTGGTTTTCACCAGGAAGATCGCTTTCTTTCCTCTCCCGTTGGTCGAGCGACTGACTTTTCGTTCCATAAATAAGATTGGTCTCACTACTTTACGTTCCTCTCCCAATCCAGGTTGACACTAGCTGCGGCTACCACCTATCAATCAAGCCAGATCAATTAGGCGATCAAGCCAGCCCCGGAAGTATGGGGAGATCATCCTTTGGAGTGTCTTATCACAGCACAGGGTCCTCGAAAGTTTTCCAATACCTTTCTGTCCTTGAAGCAGAAGCTATGGCCTTCTCAGTACCATCAACCTAGCCAATAATAATTCCTTCGGATTGCATGCATCATAGAATCTTCTTCCTTATAAACAATGTTGGGGGATTGGAGTTTTAATGAACGCGCTCGCTCACACCTCAGTGCGCCAGCTTCTCGATCAACTGAGGACAAAGTGGACTTACTTAACCTTGTGATTTGCGGGTGGGAATCCGCATCAATAAGACTAGTTGAATAGGGAGCGGAGTGAAGGTCAATTGAATGTTGAACAAGTAAGGGCAGACAGACCGGCTAACTAATAAGATAAGAAAAAGAACTATGCCAGGATAGGAATTTCTTTTCATAGTTGTCAGCGAGTATGCTGTTGTTGAACAGATTTTCTGTGGCAGCATCCGCGCTATAGCTCTCGAGGTCAGCTTGGGGAATGACCACGAAAGTGTTTTCGTCGAAAGAAATTCCATTTTTTCTGGTGGGCGCAATAAAATGCCAGTGGTAAATCCATTGAGTCGCAGCTCGTATCCAAGGAAAAGGCCATAACAAGGTATTCTCCCCAATCTTATTATCTTTCCGGTCAGACAGCACTGGTCAATAGGAGCGGGTGGGCACATAGCAATAAGAAATGGCAACAAGGCTCAACAGAGCAGAGACACAAGAATACCTATACCTATATAGAGACATGAGAAATAATAAGCCAAGGAGATCTTTACAAAACGAGAATTCCGCATCCGGTGAAAGCTGAAGTCACATAGGGAAGGAAGAATACGCAACCCAAATAGCTAGCTTATTTTCCACTTATTCATTGGAAATTGAGTTATCAGACACTGTGTATGGATCCGGTAGATCAGTTGCTTCTGAGATCTCTTCTTTATTGCTTGCTTATACGAAGCAATCATCTGATTTCTTTATTCCCCGCTCGCTCGTGTTACTACTTGCTATTTGGAGTCTTAACAGGGCTAGACGAGCCTCACTAAGGAGGAAGGCACATACTTTGCAAGCAAGCAAACAAACAACAGCAAGGATTATTTCTGATGGGAGCGGTGATTGATGATTTGTGGAATATCATATATGTGGATATGGATTGATTTTTCCTCTATGTATGTAAATTGCATGAATGCTGAAAGATGTCTGTTGTAGACAACTAGCCTCAATATTCGAAATCTAGGCAACTCGGTTTTGTTCCATAGATTTCTGAGTTTATTTCATTATTTTTGATTGGTCTTGCCCGAACTAATCACTTTCAAGGTCGGCACACACTGCTGAGGCCCTCATAGAATTGATAGTCGATTTGACTCAATATACTGATACTTGCTCCTTTTCTTTTGATTCCAGGTTCGAATTTGCTGAATTTCATTAAAGAGAGGAGCTGTTGTCTGGTATTTGACCAGTATTCTGCTAATCAAAACCAAGACATCCATCTCAACGGGGCACATGCTCCTCGCCAAATTATCTAGGCACTCACTGGTTGACCCTGGCCATCGGTTTTCGGTAAGAGGTCAAAAATGAAATCGAGGTCCGGTTCAAAATATCCCTCCGGCTAGTGAAGATTTTTTCTCTTTCTGATACAATGCACAGAGGTAAACCGTGCAGTTTGTAAATGTAGCTAGGAATCCAAAATTGAGCCACTTGAGGGGTTTGAGGGTCTGAAATGGGCATACTTGGAGAGTCTATCCACCAAAATCCCTTTATTAGTGCCTTTGTTCGAGCTCGACTTGAGGTCGAGGCACTATACAGAGTGGATTCGATTCATCCTAACTTGCCCTGCCCAGACTCATTTACCTCAAAAAAAAGAAATCATTGATGTGGAAATCCGGTTCCTATGGGAAGGCGGACCTCCCTCGGACCGGGGGAAGCTAGATAATATAGTGGTTACATGCGGAAAAAGACTAAAACACTCGATCAGTCATTCCTTTCATTAACTCCTTCTCTCCTACAACTACTTCTTAATGGTCTATAATACAGCGGTAAAGGCACACCGCACACTTCTGACGTCTTTGATGGTGTAATGGGGCAGTAGCATGGAGTAGGACATGGTAGTGACCATTACAACGTATATCCAGCATAAGCTGTACCTATCCTCTTTTACCGACAGTGTCGCCCCTTATCGCCCATTCAGTAATCAGATCTAGAGCAGATGGACGATGATGCTCATTTGCCCAATCCGCCTAGCTGGCGGTGCTTCATTCCAAATCACATAGGCACCTTGTTCATAATGATGCGGAGATTAGGAAAAAAGAGAGAGAAGCTATTACTATGGACAACTTCTCCGATACATCCGAAGTTTATAGAAAGTACCCACATATGATGAACCTTTGAATTAAGAAAGATATGATCTCGGCTCAAGAATACATTATGGCTAGGAAAAAGAATCGATCTATATACGAGATTCGTGTTGTTAATCGCATTGATCGGTATGGTTTTGATCTAATAGCACTCAAAGTACTGACACTTTTTTTCAGCGAGCAAAAGGTCATGCATTTTGGCTGAGATTTCTCATAGTAATTTCCAGTATCTTCCAAAAGATTCCGCAGCAGTAACTCCTTGCAATACTAATTCCCCTACTCTTTCCTATTCCCTTGCCTTACTCTTTCCTATTCCGTCAATTCACTCCTCTCAGTGTCTTCGTACCTTTCTCTTAGAGAGCTACAAGACTCTCTTGACAGTAGTTTGAAACACTCCCTTGCCAATTCAACCATATGTTCTTAATCGCACCACTACTCCGGGTTGCTTTCGTCGAAACTTTATCCAATCTATCTTCCACTAGAAGATCATGCATCTTAAGTAATTCTCCAAGCACTGATTGACCCAACGAGTTTATGAATAAACGAGCCTATCAAAAACGGTTTGCCCATCCGTTTTCTTGCTCATCGAAGCCGGAGCTTCAAGGTTAGAGAGTAGTTAACAATTTCTTCCCGGGTAAGCAAGTAAGGCAGCCAAAGGGAAAGGACTTGAGAAAGGTAGTCCACGGTGGTATGGATGGTGGGCTCTTTCGAAGCAGATTGGGGCATTCATTGATGGATTGATCGTCTAACTCGTCTGCGAACATAGCGAAACACTATTCCAATTGAGCTTCAGGCGCGGTTCAGAAAATTCAGAAAAACTCAAACCGGTTCTTATTGATTGTTATTTTGAAAGTTCTGGTCCTTAGCGGCCTTTGCTCAGCATGGTAGATGGGTTGATGCTTTGTTGGCATTGAGTCAGTTGATCAGAACTAAAGAATGGCCTAATTAGACCACATTTGCAAGTGTATTGACAGCTTGGCCCTGAAACTCTCTTCCATGTTAGAATGGTCCAGGGGTCTACAGAATAATTTGGCAGTAGGCAATGCCCATGCCCATGTACGCAAAATGTGGCGATTTCAAAGCGAGTAGTTCTCTATTTTCAAATATGGAGACGAAAAGCACAGTTTCTTGGAATACTATTATCTCAGCAAAAACCCTGCTCGGCCAGGTTGTCCTACAAATGCACTAAAGCTGTTTGGAGAAATGATGCACAGTGGTAATAAGCTAGACCAGTTCAGTCTCTCATCAGGATTGGCGGCTTGTTCTGACTTAACATCTCTGGAAGAAGGCCAAGAAATTCATGGTTTAAGCCTCTCGGGTTTGAATCTTAAGTTCATGTATTGAATGCCACTATGGATATGTATGGTAAGTGTGGGAAAATTTCTGAAATGCCGCATTTAATGCCTGGAAGAGTGAAAGGGCCTCGTCAGTCCTGGAACATTCTGATCTCTGGCTATGCAAGGCACGGTCATTTTAGCCGAAGAGTCCTTTAAAGAGATGGCTCCGGGTACAAAGCCCCTTTGGTTGCGAAAGGCTTCACTCAGGAGTACGGAATTGATTATGAGGAGACCTTGACTCCTCTTGCACGTATGGCCCACTGTGCCCTCCCTTTTAGCCCTTGCTGCTACTCGGGCACTACATCAACTTGATGTAAGTAAAGAATGCATTTTGCAATGGTGACCTAGCTGAAGAATTGTACATAGCACCACCACCGGGTATATCGGTCGCTCCCAACAACCCATAATGCCACGACTTTCATCTAAAGAAGTAGCTTTCACCCCTCGTGCCCTATTCTGATGGAGAGCCTAAACCGTTGGGCCACCCACAGGAAGGAAGAGCATTTCTCTTTGTCTATTCACCGAGTCCTCATAGTAAGAAGAAAACCCTATAACAATACATTCACAGACATTGGTTGACAAGACAGACCTAATTCCAATCCATTCCTTTACATCTTATCAAACAAGAAAGGAATACCGGCCTATTTTACTTAGTCCCATTCCCGACTTTACTTGACTGAATAAGCAAGAAATGGCAATACGTCACTTTCCAACAACTTGCAATGCCTACTTTCACTAAAAAGAGTCAATGTGGGGGTATCTAAGTCAAATATGTATCCGCCAGGTCGGAAACAAAGAAATTCCTCCTATTTATGAAAAAATCAATGAAAAAAGCAAGAAAGTTCCGGCGCCTTGGCAAATGATGACAGTGATTAGGTAGAAGATGTGTATGGTGAGGGGTTAAAGGATCCTATGAGCTCTCTTCTCCTGACGCAACTCAGCCACCTTTCTCTTGACGTACTATTTTGAGAGTACTTAGCACACATTTAGTCCTCTTATAGAGAAAATAACACAAAAGAAGCTTCCATTCAATTGAGTTGTTTCACTTCACATGTATTCCTCGGCTTACTCTGACTTGAACAGGGCTATTCGGCACGACTCTCATCGGTGGCGTGGGGTTTTGACTCCGCTTTCATCTTCGTGCTGGGTAGGTACGTAACATGTGGATGTTTTCTCTCAATAGCTGTACTTCCCTTAAGGATATTTGATATTGTCCTCCGGATTTAGTAACGAATCTATACATGCACCTACGCTTGGATGGTTGGTTCCTGTACCTGGACTATTTATTCCTTTGGATAAAGGTGGCCTTTTACCGGGGCTAAAGACCTATATTTGCTGTTTGTGGGTCTTGGAGACTCTACTGCTATTTAAAGGTTATGGGGTGTGATTGGGCGTCCATTTCCTTCACATGTCTTCATCGTGTTTGCTTGTTGGGGTCACCCCATACTGGCCTATTCAGCTTGACTCTTCTGGGTCTTGGTGGGTGGTACGTAACATGTGGGCTGTAGTTCATCTTCTCTTTATCTCGTCCTACACTACTGCTACCATCAATTGACTTTGTTTTGTTGGTTCAGTTAGTTACACACAACTAGGATTGCACCTCGCCTAGTTGAAAGACAAAAAAGTGCTTTTGCCCTCCTTTTGGAAATGTTTTTGTGGAGCCTTTTCGAACAGCGCCTATATATTAATCTCCTCCAGGTGTCAACATTGTTCCTTGTAAGTGGGTCTACAAGATCAAGCGTCGCCCTGAAGGATCTATTGAAAGGTAGAAAGCGCGCCTAGTTGCTAAAGGCTTCACTCAGGAGGTGTAGATTACTTTGAGACTTTCCGGTTGTCAAACCCACCTCTATCAAGGTTGTTATTTCTATAGCTCTTTGACTCAATTGGACTTTGCAACAACTGGACGTTAACAATGTCATGGTGATCCTTCTTCAGTGGTTTACATATGTAAGCCTCCTGGATTTGTTGATCCCACTTTTCCACAGCATGTGTGTCTTCCTCGACCTTATTAAGGTTTCAGATTAAGGTTTCAGCTTGGTTTCATAAATTCCAATGAGTAATACGTCCGCTTTTTGGGAATTAGCCTTTTATTGTGTCATAGCTCTCAATTCGCTTTCTCCTTGGATGAACTGCCTTATATTGACCCGGGTAGGTACCAGAAGAAGCAAGTGTAGTACGAGGGTGAAAGAAAGGGAGGTCCGACAAAGGGCTTTTGAGATTGCTGACTATCGCTTTTTTGTGCATATAGCCAGAAGTCCAGTCTCATTCCCTCTCCATCTTATGTCAACTCATCTATTGCCGCGGACTGACTACACGGGCAGGGCTCTGGTGTCAAGCTTGAATGTCAGGGGGGAAGTTATTTATGAGTTTCAGATAAAGTCAAGGCGGAGTTAGCAAAGTAAGGTCTATTCTGAAAAGTTGATATGTCCAACTCCAGAGACTGTCGTGCACACTCAGATTGAAATTGCTTTGTCTTGCATTTTTGACTCTTAAGTGGATCTCCACTCCGAGTAAGTAAGTGGATCTCCCGAGGATTTTGATTCTCACTCCTACCCTCAAGGACCTTCCATCTATACCTACCTAATGAGCAGCAGTCCGCCCTATCAGAGATTGCCTTTTCGCGAAGCGCCTATATATTAATCTCCTCCTGGTGTCAACCAATTCCCATGTAAGATTTGGAGCAAGTGCCCGTAGTTCAGTAGCCATGGCATCACGCCAGTGAGAAGACTTTTGAGCTTTGGCAAAGGTAGTGGGTTCAATATCAGGCACAGATGATATGGGCGAGGTGAAGGCTACATGATCAGGGTAGGTTCTGGGAGGTTACCAGTTCTGGATCTAGTAATCATAGGATGAGAAGAAGGAGCTGGTGGAGCAGGAGGTGGATAAATAGGAGAGGAAGAGTCAGACCGGAGGAAAGCGGCATTTGGGAAGAAGAAGGGAGGATAGTGAGAGGAATAGAGGAGGAGAAAGAGGGCTGAGTTGTGGTAATAGAACATTGCTGAGAAAATGGAAAAGGAGACTCATGGAACTGAACATCACGGGAAATAGAAAGCCTTTTTGTTGGAAGAGGAAAACAAGAAGATCCCTTTTGGTGATAACCATAGCCCATGAAAACACAGGAGAGAGCCCTTGGTTGTAGTTTGTGAGAATTCTAACTAAGTAATGGAAAACATTCACAGCCTCAAACCCGAAGCAATGAGTAATCTGGTGACTTATGACAAATCATTTCATATGGACAATGACTTTGAGTAGGAGCAGATGGTAGAATATTGAAACCAAAACACTGGGAAAAAGAAGATCCTTCTATTCAAGTGAATGGGGCATGATAGTAGCGAGGTTCAGTTCAATAATGTCACGGTGCTTGCGTTCGGCCACACCATCGGGCGTGTATGGACAAGAAATGTGATAGGTGATTTAACATAATAAGCTGAAACTCGGATCCTTCATCTATTTGTAGAACCTTTATTTGGCTAGAGAGCAAGTTTGAAACTTGTGCTTTCAAAGAAGAGAATATGGAAGGAACATCCAATTTGTTAGCACAAAAAGATACCCCACTATATCTCGAAAAAGCATCCAAAAAATGTACATAGTAACGATATCCATTAGAAGACATAATTGGGTAAGGTCCAAAAACATCAACATGGACTACTTCGAAAGGTTGAGGAGTACAAGACAAAGAATTTTCAAAAGAGAGTTTATGTGACTTTGCTTGTAACCTGAAATAACTGATCATGGTTTTTTGAATCAGTAGACAATGAGTCAAGTTTCATTAGAGCACAACCATCAGTTGACTCCTCGCGTCTTTCCTTATAACAACATATCGTTCAATCCCTTCTTTACGGTATAAAAAAGAGATAGAGTTCAATGAAGATGCAGGTATGCCGGCCTTCACATGGATGAGCTAGCCCTATAGAAAGTAGTACTTTTGCATATAGGGGAAACATACTTTTTTCACTTTTAGAACAGTCTGTATGAGGGAAAAAGTCGTTGAGTACTTTTGCACATAGGTGAATCATACTTTTTTCACTTTTAGAACAGTCTGTATGAGGGAAATGTACAAGTAGTCCTTTTTGACCGGGAATCCTTCTTTTCATAGAAGAAAGAGGGACTACATTGAACGGACCAAGCTTGAAGAGAAAGTGGCCGTTCCACTTAAGAGTTTGACGCCAAACTTTGTGTGAAATTGAGCATCCCCTTTGTTCCTTTTTGAATAAACTTATTATGATCTTCCAAACGAATATTTTGGACTTTGTTAATACATAATGCAGTTAGAGTTTCTTTTCCTTGGAGTTGGAGCTACCTGTCAATATATATATCTTTTTCTTATTTGTCTGAAAATCTCATTATTTAATAAACGTTATCTTCATATCTTTTTTTTTGAGTTTCTTATCAAGTCATGCTTGGGCAGTATATTCGGAATCAGCTTGATTCCTTGGAAGATTCTATAACGGAGTCATGGAGGAACCTCAAGTCAGGTAAACTTGAGAAACCATTTGAAACATTGCCTTTGAAACAACTTTTTTTTTTTCAATATTCCTATTTGCATTTCTTGTAGCAGTAACATATGAAGAAATTCAAGTATTATGGAGCATTCTTTGATTTCTCCTTCACGTTGCTTTTGGTCAATTTTTGGGGGATATATTTTTCTTTGCCAGGTTTGATCTTTTCAGACTACTTCTCGTGGGATTTACAGATTCCAAGGAAAACAACTTTCTGACGTCTGACCAATCTGTCGATTAACTATTTACTGTATTTGATGATGTCAAAAGAAGTGAGTTCTTTTGATTGAGTGAGCGAAAAAATACTCTATTTTATTAATGAGCCATATTTTTCATGTAGAATAACCAATTTCACCAGGTTTTCACAGAATCAAGTCACATCCACCATTCGACTAAGTGGATGTACTGTCCTTTAGAAGTTCTGTTTTGAACCAGTGGTCAAAATGCAAGAATCTTTATGCCCCAACTATTTTTTTGATACAAAGTCGAGTCATATTTTTTGATTTACGGCACTCATTCCTTGTATCGCGGCAGTGTCGATCAAGCCGGGGATTTTCATTCCTACGCCCAAGGAAGACTAATTCGAATTATTCTACTCTTGTCTCACGCTTAATATTGGGCATAAACCTCATGTGCTCTAGGTTATTGAAAGGAGATTTTCTTTGATTGTTGACGAAGGTTGATATCAAGTTCTATTGAGTATTTGTAGGGCATCGGCTGGTACATTGTATCTCTCAAAACACTGCTTCCACTATAATAATCTCTTGACAGAGATGTAGGTCTGGTATGTCAATTACACACATGCCCTATGACTGGGTTTGGTCGGCCGGTAGAAGGGATATTCTGGGCTGAGGTAATAGTAGGGCCAGTCAAATCTGAAGTGGAATTTACTGGGAGCTTTGCTTCCTGTCGCTTTCACTCTGCTATTAGGGCGCCCCCCCAGCTTTCATGCTTTGGGAGGTCCATCAGATGATCAAGATACCGTATGATAAGGGAGTGTGGTTCATGCCGGCCGAACACGACTACGGGGTTGCCGCTGTGAATGCTTAGCCTTGGTTGGGAATTTGTGTGCAGGGAGGACTGAAGCACTTCCACAAGGCTAAGAGACAGTCGTCGTAAAGGACGTGCCATTCCCATTAATTCCGGGTCAAATTTCCCCCTCTCTTTTGGTGAATAAATCATACTCCCATCTGATTTGGAGGGGTTTAGATGGCCTGTTTTCCATCCAAGCATGTCTAAGATGGCGTCCTTTGTGGATTCTTTAGAGGCATAAGCAGCGACTATCTGCAGAAAAAGGGAATAAGATAAAGCAACGATCCGTTTCCAATTTACAGTGACAGTGATTTTTTCTAGTCAACTTACAGATAACATTCTCTAGAGAACTCTCAAGCAAGGAATACAACCATGGTTTGGTACTGTCACCAGTGTTACTGAACTTCTTATTGGTATTTAGCCTTGTTGGTCTAGAAGTGGACCAATTTCTTTGTTTCTTCTCTTTTCCATGAACCATATAAGTTGAATGCTGGTAAAGCAATTCTAGATAGAAAAAGACAAAAACCTGGATCGAGTAAGATTTACGGAACCAGGGGGAATTTTCGGATAGGCAAAATCACCCTACACCAAAGAAGTTTGTTGAAAACCGGGCTGGCAGAAACGGCATCCCTTCGCACATGGGGATATAGGACGCGTGTCGCCGTTCTCATTGGAAAGAAAGAAGCTCCTGCGGCCTCATCTGATAGTCCCAAGCCGCCTACTTTTGCCTATGTGTACCGAGCTTATTTGTTAACTTACTAATTAGGACCTATAAGCCCCCTGCTTTACCTAGCCTCATTATAGACTTTTCTTAGTAAGACTCCTCGCTCTATTCCAATCACTAAACGAATACATAAAGTCATACATATATGAACAAACAGTTTGGTTATCCTACCTAGCCTTAGTCACAAGCTTATTTGTTAACTGAATCAACTCAGTAAAAGACCTGTCGAATTCCAAAAATACCAAAAAGAAATTCTAAGAAAAGAGTCCCTATACCCAAGAACGCTGCTTTTTGACCTATTACCTATTGCGTATACTCTTTACCTAGTCACAGTCAATGATCTCTATCCCAAGCTCTAATCCCAACCAATGGATATACTTTACCTATCGCATATACTGGTTGACAAGAAAAAACACATATCGCCCTAGTTTGCTTATCTTTTGCTTTCCAGTTTGGTGACCCACTTTACCGACCGAAGTGACCTGCCCTACTGCATGCGATTATTACCTGCTTTGCCTCCATGCCTATGAAAAGCTATGACCTATTTGATAGATTTGACCTAAGAACTACTCTTGCCTTACAATGCCCATACCGGCGTATTTTCCTTAGTAACAATCCCTATTAGAGATCTAGAAACTCCATAAACTCATCTCTCTTTTCCATCTCTCTTTACCTATTGACTCACGGTTTTGCACTCTTTTCCAGAATGAACTACTAGTCTTTCCTACTCTCCTAATAAGTACTGCTACTGTATTAACTGTCCGGCGCCCGGTGTTCCCTTGCTCTACCACTCCTAGTGTTCGCTCTACCACTCCGGCCTATTTTCTCCCAATGCTAGTGCTGTCTTCGTCATTGCTTTCTGGCCTCAGAAGGTTGTTCCTTAGCCATTAAGGTATATAAATAAGCAAAGAATTTCCTGACTCGCTTATCGGATTTCAGCTTTAGCAGCTCACATATAAGCTTGAAGGTCAAATAAGTAAATTGCTTTATCTTTAAGGAATTTACTTATTTTCAACCTCAGTCTTATTTCTTAACAGATTTTCCTTGGTACCAGATCACACCTGGTATTGAAACCTGGCTGGCAGGAACTGGCCTAGAGTGAAGCCTACCTGAAAATGCAAGAAATTCTATGAAATTCTCTTTGGAGATGCAACCTAGTCATTGAAAAGGACCCCGAACTACACTTATGTCAAAATGCCAATGCTCGTGCTGCCGATGCCTAAAAACGAGAGTGCCAGCCATGATTCTGCCAGATAGCTCAATTGCTTTTTGCACAAAGAAAGTTCTCCGTACATACATCTGAAAGAAGAGCGCACTTCTAGAGTCAATGGAACCTGCATAAGTAAATACTGGAACGTATACGCATGAAAGTTGTACCTTTGTCTTTTCTTGTACGCGGGTAAACTCAGCACTCTGAGTTGAATAAGTGCTTGCTTCGTTGTCTTAGACGAATATCTTCTCTTCTTTCTCCTTTTCTCGTATAGAGAGTAGGTAGAAGAAGACTCAGTAATGGGTGGTGCGGGTATTTCCCTTTCCAAAAGAGAAATGGAAGCAGTAAGGGGGAAAGAATCCTCAGAAAAGATAGTGTAGTTTGGTTCTTTATCGCATCCCTTCAATAGTGGAGTGAAAAAAGGCATTGTGTAGTCAAGAGTAGTCTCCCTTCGCACCCGGCAAGAAGAAAGAAGCGTTGAAGCGCCGGGATTGAAGGTCAAAGACTATGCTACTTTATGCACAACTTGTTGAGTAACTACTTGCTTTTGAGCATATAATTGTGAGCATATTAGAGAACGGAATTACTGACTTGATACACGTCAAACTCCACTTTATAAGTTCTTTAATAAACTACTTGGGTGAACGAGAAAAAAAACCTAACTGAAACACGGAATTCTTGTTTTCTCGCATAAACAAACAAAGCTACTTTCTTTCCTAGCGCGACAGCAGAATAAATGCCAGGATATAACGGTTCTTTATCTCGCTCGCAGATTATCTTCGTTCTTATCCTTACTGGCGGCGCTTTCTAATCTCCCGGGACTATGTATGCGTTGTACTGCGACTAGCGGCGCCTTGCTTACGTTTACCTCAAAGCCACAACCCCTTCCTTACCTATCTGGGCATGAACTCTGCCCGGCGGCTAGGTGTGTGTAAAGAAGGGAAGTAAGGGAAAGCGTTGGGGATTTGACATGGGGACAAACGTTTGGGGGCTGTTATCAGCTCTCAAAAAGGACATGCAAAACCTTCAAACAGTACTCCATTCCACTCAAAAACCAGATGACCTATTAATTGCATGAGCATGCCATCACAGGACTAATAAAGTCAAAATACTAAATGATAGTTAAGAAGACATACTTGAGTCAACAGCATAGGCTCTTGACTTATGATATAATACGCATACTGCACCAAAAAGAGTCCACAATCTGTGTTATTTGCTTGTTTGGGAATATTCCGGACCCGCACGAGCATCATTCCAGATAGGGTTACCTACCAAATGGATATCCAATCATGTAAGTATAAATAAAGACCTGCAAGCAATTTCGATTTTGATGCACTACAACAAGGTCAAAACCAACAGATTGATACAAGTATATTTTAATGTTCTTCAAATCTTCCACCACCAAAATCCAGTGGTCTGCACCTACTAATGTCAATAATAGCCATGTGGCAGAGTCAAATTGTTCGCAGAATAGATGTGGCGCGCCTCTGATAAGATGAGTATAAGGCATCTCCGGAATCATTGTCTACATAATTGCGCATAAGGTGTTGAATTAGTGATGGGAACGCACAAATGACAATGCAATAAAAAGCTGACTGTTATCCACACAATTTATATACATTTTTGGAATAGAAACTTCCCAAAAGGTAAGGGTTGATGAAAAACCAAGGCACGTCAACCGGTGTTTGCCTTTGTATAATGCGTAAAAGGACCTGAACAACCTACAGACATATATTGAGAGGTTCAAAAAACTGTTTGACTCTTTGTCAAAAGACCGGTGACTATTTATTAGTACTGTCATACTTCTTTACATCTAAAAGCATACTGTCAAATAACTTCTTTCTACTTGCCGAACAAGAAAATAAGTAATCAAAGTAAACTAACCTCAACACGGCTGATTAAGCACCAATTCTTTCATGTGTGCTACTGTGCACCAGTGGCGATCACTATTCTCATACACTGTCGCGTTATCATCCAACCGACCAGCCAAAACTTGATCCAACCAAGAAGAAATCAATTGAAACACTGGCTTGCTTACCACATTGCGGCCTGGAGAGTTTCTAAGCACACCCCAAATTGGATCTGCGGGCGGCTCGTCAGCATATGTATCAAAGAAAGTGCTAAGTTCGAAGCACCAGTCTTATGTTTTCGGATGAAATCGCATAGGAGAGGGTCGATTAGGTTCAGCCAACCTACGTAAGCAATCATGGAATTTCACCTTCAACTTCAAAATCTGGTTTGTGGCTGGTTGGCCTTTCCTTGCCCCTTTGGAAAACATCATCGTAGATAGCCTTATTGTAGCGCTCGATCAAGTTGTTTTACTCACACGGTCGGACGTCACTTTCTTTGTTCGTAACAGACGATACACTACGGCATGTTCCTTTTGGAGAGATACACTACGTTCGTGTATCTCTCAAAAGCGTAACAGACGAGTAACTACTAATGTTACGAGTTCAAAAGGTAGTTCCTCACTGAGTTCAAAGAGTAGTTACTCACTGGTAGGAAGCTCGGACTTCCTTTTCTCACGCTTTTCCGCTCCTCTGAGGACTGAAAAAGGAAGACATATGTATGCCCATAAGCCACTGTACTACTCATCAGACTTTGTTAGACTGTACGGCTGAATCCAAGGAGCAGGGACTAAAGTACAGTAACCAAGGCAACTGATAATCAAGACTCTGTACAGCTTGTTTGATAGTAAATCTTCCGTGTTATTGAGTCAAGCAATATCTATGCTAGCAGGCAAAATGCAATGTGGTAGATTTCCTGACCTAAAAAGATCTGGATCAATGGGGGCGGGCCTCTTTCGTACGCCAAGACGGCTAGCTTGTATGTAGTTGCGTAGCCCTCTGAAATTACTTGAATTGCCAACCGGCTTTTTGACTGAATTTCTTGAGTCTTTTCTTTCTGCGAACCTGCTGTCTTTCCATAGACTTGGGGATTTCATCATAGGAGGAAGTCTCGATGTACAGGTACCTGACTGAAAGGTGTGTGAATTTCCAGGGAATATAATATAATAGCATTGGCTTAGGCTTGGCACTCAAATCCCAGCCTTGCATAAAAAGTAAGTAGCTAATTGAAGTAAGTAGCTAATTTGATAATAAGTTGGTTCACATGCGCAATTATAGAATTGGAATATATTTCGAAGTGCATTTTTTCTCGGACAAATGAGCCATTTTACTTACGCCTTTTATGATATTACGTGAGTGTGGTACCAAAACCACTTCTAATGAATAGATATTTAGCTAGCCCACTCGAATAGAGTAGACAAGATAGAATGTTGCATATTTCCATATGTATATATTTTGAGAAAAAGTCCATCTCCTTTGGCAGAGTCAGTATTAGGATTTCGTTATTTGACTAGTGAAGCTGAGCCAATTGACATTTCATATGAATGAAGTCGCCCTTTTCCTATAAACTCTGCGACGAGTAAGGATTTGAACGCTGGCTGCTTGTCCTTAGTGCACCGAATATAGGGGCTGTGACTTACTCGAAGCCCCTTCCTTCGTTGGATAAACCCTGGGCGGCTAAGGCCCATACTGATTGGCAAAATGCCTACTGACTGTTTCTATGCGCGCTCTTTGACTTGTATTTCCAACTCCCAACACTAATTTGAGTGTGAAACTCTCCTTGCTTCTGAATTGACATATCGGACAGCTTCGTAAATAACCTATACTCTACGCCCCGCCGAGCCTCACAGCCTGACTTGTCTAGCCGGGAAAGAGTGTGTGACTGGCCTAGCTTTTGAATTGAGTTACTTTGTAATCGAGGGTGAAAGGATTGAATCGAAGGACTAGATTGACTTGTCGCCAACGCGCGATCACACACACTGATGAGGTGGAGATAGAGATTTGACTTTGCAAAAAGCAACGCGTACGCCCTTGAAAGAAAGCGAAATTGAGCCCATGGACCGGGGATTAGTCATTAATGGGGGTTTTCTCATCCACAGTATACTTTCTTGCCTCGAGAAAGGAGCTCGCAACAAAACGAGAGCGATAGCCCGCTCACCCAACTACCACGCTGAGTGAGCCTGTCCGCAGGGATGGGTAGGCGTAGTCTGTCTGCCCTTCTTCGTAAGTAGCAGTACTTGGATCAAAGTAGTAGGCTTTGTACTGGCTTCTTTGACTTGCTTTACTTGCTTTGCTTGCTTCCACTGCGACTTGCTGGAATCGGCAAATCCTCTAGTTTCTACCGGAACTCGTTACCTGCTTTTTCTTTTCTGATTTTTTGAGTACTCAATGGCTCCTTTACTATATATAGGATTGGAATTTAGGAGTGAAAAAAGTCAAAGGGGAGGCAAGTCGATCCTCTCTCCCCGTTTCTGTTTGATCTAATTGCTGATGCACTCAACAAGGTGATTTGGAATGCTACACAAGGTGGTTATTTCAAGGGATTAGGTCAATCCCATAATGGGAAGGGTTTAGTGAATTTACACTTTGCCGATGATACTTTGTGATTTAGGAAGATGATCTAATTATTGAAGCGCGGCTATTAATAGGTTTTGAGAATTTCTCGGCAAAATGAATTACGCCAAAATCGAGATGGTAGGATTTCATATCAGTGATGATGCTCGTATTCACCTAGCCAATAAGAAAGGATGTAAGGTAGTTCAATTGCCTATCAAGTATTTAGGGGTGACAATTCATTGGAAAACTTCTTTCTTTAGGTGGTAGGAAACCATTGCTTAATGCGGGAGTTTCAGCCATACCTCTTTACTGGCTATCCATATATAGATAGAAAACTTCTTGGGTACGCTATCTACATCAAACACAAAGATGTAGCTTAGGAGTGCTTGCTAACTAATCTCAGTTTCATTCTTTTAGGAATCTATTAGAAGCTCTGGTATTCAAGATACTAATTTCGGCTGAAAAATCAACACTTCTTTTATTACATTTAGTAGAATTGCTTCATGCTGCAGCTCTTCCAATGTAATGCGACTATTTACACCGAATGTCGGAATGAAAGCTCATATTCAAGCTGGTAGATTTTGAAATAAGAAATTCCCTGAGATTCTTGCCAGGAATGTACTTATTAGGAAGCTTCCCACTCATCCAACCGAACCTAAATGGAGCTTCCACCTAATTCTCACTAGAAAGGGTATAATCTTTCAATTAGGTATACCCCGAGGCACCTTTTGAATTATTTCTTCCATTTTTGATTCATGGCCATGGTGGTGACGTTGATTTCCTATTCTCTAGTCAAGCAACAGCTCTATATAAGGAAGCTCTTCATTTTAGTCAAACTTCTTCTCAGTTTACTATTTTCCACTAGACTATTCTTATGGATCCTCTGCTGGATCAAACTGCATCCTTTACTTTGGGCAAATCGATTCCTTTGACTGAGAATTCAGGAATTATACAACCACCTTTTTGAGCAAATGCGCATTACACACTCTCAGGACTAGCTAATACATCAAACAATTCTGCACAAACAGAATTTGCCTATGTTATACTGAAAATAGACCCTTGAGGTAGGTTAATAGATCCAGAGCCATACAGAATGTCAAAAAGCATGGAGGAATCTGAGAAAGAGTACCACCATGGAATTCATTTTCATTCTCTTTTTCAAATAGACTCAAGAATGTTAAGAAAAGGAATCGAATAAGAAAGATACAATACAGGGTATTATCAAACAGCTTGTTTCATAACATGAAAAGTCTTTGAAGCCATTCTTCGTTGCAGATATTGAAACCTTTTTGAATGAGAAAGATCATCATGTACCATACATACGCTATTGGTCTTCGAAAATGTGATCCAAACACACCTCTCAACAGAGCTGATATAACCAACAGGTTCTCATTATATTATATACGAACCACATATTTGACATGCTTGTCAAAATACTAGATTTCTCAAAAGCTTTGTCAAATAAATAGAAAGTCTGGCAAGAAGGGATAGCAAATGGCAGATTATTGACTTTATGAATTTCGCTCATTTCGATAATGAAAAGATTGAACCTATACATATACCTTCTCAAAATTTTCCTGCATTCTACGTGCTTACTACGTAGGTAGGGCATGCTCATTTTTATAAGCCACACGGACGTCATCTATTCTACTACGAAATAAATGCACTTGTTCCTTTTTTTATGAGGGATTACCCTATGCTCATAGGGACGCCTAAAAGGGTGGGCCATTTGAGCAATTATTATTTATTGAAAGGATTTCTTCGGCTTTTTGGAAGCTTATATTATATGTACTGAGGGAAGAAAAAATACACAACTACCTTCTCGCTGTCCGGATCGGCATGTTCTCCAATTCCCTACAGGTAAGCTCGTGGGAGGCGACTTTACAGAAGCAATAAGACTAGCGGAGACTCTTTAGTATATAAGAGAACCTCTTCGGGGGGCAAAAGCTGCTGGTTTCTTTATCGAGTGTTTATCATCATTTATACGATGCTAGGCCACTAGCTAAGAATCAAGGTCATGTAGGCGTTTTGTCTAGAAGATTCTCATGAATTCACTTTATGGTAGCTTTGGTATTAATCCCAGAAGCACGGTCACAGAGATATGTGATCAAAAGGAGTTGCTTATAACACCTGGCTTTCTCTCATATATATTGTGGAATTGTGCAAGAACATATATATATATTGTGGAATTTGGCAAGAATAAGTTACTATGCTCTTACTGGTCAGATCTTTCCTCAGAACTTGATTCTTACAGGATACATCATCTGGAGGCTGCTGCAAATAGCAGCAGCAGTTACTGCTTATGCTAGAATCTACCTACATGTATCCATTCATTTCGAGGGAGGATTTTCACTACACCGATACAGATTCGGTGGTGTTACAACACCCACTTACAGAACAATATGTCAGCAGTGAGACTCTTGGGAAATCAAAACTGGAGTACCTACAAAAGGGAGAGCTAGTCTTCCTAGCTACTAAAAGCTACTGTCTCATAACCGAGAAAGATCCATCCATAAGTATAAGTACCGGCCGGCTAGCAGAATACGAGGAAGTAGTAGGCGCTTCGCTCGATACTTTAATTGCAGCCTCCCTCTCATTCTTCTTTCGTGTCGCAAAGAGGAACACCTACAGACAACTAGATATGAGTCACTATATACGAGAAATGTCAGTGCGCTATATGTTATTACGCGGAAACCCACTTGTTTGAGGTTTTCCCTACTTCGTGCTTTCTGAGTTCAATCTGGAAAAATCAAGGAAATCAAATAGGCCTCACCTAGATAAGAAGGCAGTACCAACATATCCTTCGGGTTATACTTCGTAAGCGGAGAGAATGGTGACTTCGAAGGGCCTTCGGAAAGCCTTTTTTGAGAGCAAGTCCCTACCTACCTCGAGCTATCTATTCGTAACGCAAAGTAAGTACGCTATATGAAAGTCAGATAGCTTCTATATGCATGCGAAGAAACAGTCTCGTTTGACTCCAGTGAGTAACTACTCTTTGAACTCAGTGAGGAACTACCTTTTGAACTCGACTCGTTCCCTAAAAAGTCGATTTGCTTCCTCGTTCACATCAGGGCGGGAACACAATCCATATTCGGAATGGAGCCAGTGACTAGTATATAATAAACATACACTAGTAACCAGGTTGTATCATTGCCATGAGTTTGGATAAAGAGAGAAGAGCCTATGCGCCCTCAAAGCCTACTTTTGGGAGTATGATTTCTTCCCCCAAGCAGCCAAAGGGAAAAACGGTTAGGTAGTAGTTGGTTGAGGTTACGGGCTAGGTTAGGAAAGAAGAGGAGGGAACTCCGCACGCAGGGCAGAGTTTTGCTTCTTTGAATAATAAGTAGAATATGTATTCCTTTTGACTCGACATCATAAACTCTCATACAGTGGCCTATTCAGTGCTAGTGTTTCATTGCCATGGTGGAAAAGCGTTGCATGCATTGGTTCACTCTAGCATTCCCATACCTCGTTCGCTTTTCTACTCGATTCTCTATTTTGATATAGAAATCTTAGTTCGTTACCAACTATGTTCAAAGTCAGTATAGTACGGGAGTAACACAAAGACAGTATCTAGAGCCAATCCTTTCCTATAGTCAAGTAGAGCGAGCCTTCCTATCAATCCTTTCCTATAGTCAAGTAAGCATCCGCTACTCCTATGTATGTTTACGAACTTGCTATTCCTTACCAAAACCTCCTAGTAAGTAATGCTACACTTTGTCATGTCCTAGCTTATAAAGAAAGAGTATGTTAACACCCGACCAAGAACAATATGAAATTTCAAGGGAGGTATGATGAAAGGTAAGCTCTAACAAGCATTGCGTAGTTTTGAGTCTATAGTTTCTATAAAAGGAGAAGATCATTAAAACATGCTTGCTTGCTTAAGGTAAACTACCACATACATCTAGTTTGACTTATTAATCTACAGGTGAATGACTAGGTGCTTACCCTATCAGTTACTTATGTCGCTAAAGAAGTACTTACAGTAGCAGAGCTTCGATTCGTCCTGTAAATCGCCTTTTATTCGCCCTATTGCCTACTTGTTTTTGTTTGACCTGGCTTATACTTCAAACAGAACTGACTCGCCCTGCTTACTTAAAAGCCAGAATTCACGAAGCAGACTTTCATAAATAGCAGGGTGGTTAATGAATTAGGTAGGTGAAAAAAGACAGTTGACACATTGACTAACCGCGGTTGGTTCTCTATAAATAAAGGAGATAGCCCGCCCGCCTTTGCCTATTTCCTTTTCCTAGAACTTTCGGTTTCGCCCCTAAGTCTGCCGGTATGTGCTCCCTAGGTCTGTTCCCATTCCTTTAGCGCAAGGTGGGAGAAGTGTCGAGACCATGAGATGAGGTTCCTTTTCGATCTCCATCGGCCTAGCCTTTCTCCTTTTTTGCTTATCCTAATTGCTTTCGCCGGCATGAGAATTGAACTGTTGGAGTTTGCATTGAATGAACTTTAGCCAGAGGGGCTCAATAGCACGCAAAGTATACTTTGAGATAAGCACCGAGATGCACTACTCGATGCATATAGTGAGTATGTTAGCACGCTGGAATGAAACGGGAGTTCATATGACAGGTACAACAACTTCGTGAAATTACTGGAATGTAAAGCATCCCGCTTTGCACCCATAGTGTCTGAGTGATAGAGCCAACCAACAACTGTTTAAGTAGCTACTTGTTTTTCTAACCTAAAAGAGCTTTGAGATGATCAAAACAAATCAGTAATGTTTTCTTCCGGATGTTCCTAGAATCTTGATGAGGGAGAGTTTGAATGGATGACATCTAGGTAGAATTATTTGCTTAACACTAGGTAAAGCTTCTCCCCCGGAGCGGAAAGAGCGAGTAATTTCTGATAGTAATCTGACTTGCTTTGCTGAGAGCTCATAAGCTATTGAGACAGGGTGAGCTTGCGCTTTTGTGATCGGATCTCAATCTCTATTTTGAGTTTCGTACTCCAAGGAAAAAGAATGCGGGACAAAAGAGGAATGAGTGAGGAAAATCACCATTTCCCGGGAGTCGTATTAGAATAGAGGCCGCAGGTTTTTGACCGACAAGTAGTAGTTCGTTCCTCTTTCTCCGTGTAAAGACGGAGCTCATATTCTCATATATAATGTATGTGTTCCGAGTAAAGGTAACACGTATGCCCGTTTTGAACTGGAAAAGGTAGGAAAAAAACACGGGGAATCCTACCTACTGTATCCGGTTCTTTCCGAACTTTCAAGTGAGGGTATCTTGCGATTTGGCACACAAGTGAACTACGTTCATTCGCATTCCTCAGGAGCACTTTATCCAGTTCCGTATCTATATGATTATGTTTCGTTGCTGCTTCTGAAAGTTCTTATTCCTACTATTCATGCACGGGGAATAATGAAAAAAAATCTATCTTTCTGAATTTTATGCTTTTAGCTAGAAGCTGAAATCTGTGTTGGTGAAGGTTGCTGAAGCATAATCTGATAAGAGATATGTTTGAAGATAGCATGACCAAGGAAGGTGGTCCTCCGGCTGGATTGAATCCTGAAAAAGAAGAAAAGAAAAAGGCGCGTTGCCTAGCAGAAAACGAGGATATTCTGTGCATTTTCGAGATACCTTCGCCTTGGGATGGCGCTTGAGCTCTTATCGGAGCGCTTGGAGTGGGAGGAGAGAGAGGACGGAAAATGAAACCTGAAGAGCATGGTTATATACTGGGAAATTCGTCAAAGAAGTTTCTGCTTTTGCGGAGGCCCCCTCATGGAGAGCCACTTAATCCACCGTTTTGTGTAGGAGTAGGTCAGACATCTTAGGTAATTCTCTATGCATTGGTTCACTCCTCTCTCCTTTGTCCACGGACTGAATGAGGAAAGGGCTGAAGTGAGCCTATTCGGTGATTAAGTAAGGAAGATAGGGGCCGCATCCTGCTAGTCAAGAAAAAACGATCCCTGCTACCGGCTCTCCCTATCTAGAAAGTCTCGCTTCTTCCCCTTCTTCTCCTTCTTCTTTGATTTGTAGGACAACCTTAACGCATATATATAGATATTGGCATCGTAAATGACTAGCAATGGAAGGGACGCAGGTTAGCAAGAACATCATAGTCGGCTGGCAGCTTCTCCGACCGCTCTTCTCTTTCTTCATGGGGTCTTTCTCTCATCCCAGGACGAGGTATACTCCCCAGGGCTATCCCCACAGTAACTCTGTCCCGAGGCATCTGAGGTCCGGGCAGGACCTTCTTGGAGCGCTGCAATATGTTGTTTGTTGGAGGACAGGTAAGGGCAGGGATTTGTCACTATTCATATATTTTCTTGAAATCGATCAGCCCTGTCTTCTATCTATGTTCTTTCTCCTTGCTTGAGAAAAAGCCAAGTCAGCCATTGAAGACGAAAGCCCGGCGGCAACTAAGTCATACCTTACCGCGAGGGAGGCGCGCAGCTTTCTTTGGTTTGACACGTGCCGTAGTGGGCAACAGAAAGGTATCGAGTACCGAACGGCGGGGGAGATATTATTTTGATATATCAATCGATTCGACACACATTGACATTGTTTATTAGCAAGCTAATGCTAATTGAAAAGGAGTCGTATTCTAAGCGAGCGAAACATCTGACTCAAATCAAACATGACAAGGTTTTGTTCGTAACATTAGTAGTTACTCACTCGCTAGCAACAGCAAAAAAGCAGTGTTGAGTGTATGAAGTGTTGCAGATTGAACTTGTTAACGATTTCCCTCCTAAATTCAGAATTGAAACATTCCGTCCTCTGTTCCAAACATTTCAAATTGTGATGACATGCTGTGGAGTTTGTGTATTTGTTTGCAATGGCCCAATTCTTAGGGAAAATTGATATGTACTGTTCGTGTTCACTGTAGAGAATTTGCAAACAATTGATTGCAATTACGGGTTTACAAACTGAAGTGTTAAGTAAGGCTCGAAGAGTTTGGGGATGTCCTCTTTCTAATCTGTGTTGTGAACATATGTAGAGGTGCGCAGCAAGGTTACCAAAATAATTAATTAATAGGTTGCAGCAAACAATGTGGAAGGATGGTGTTAACTAAATAAATGAATAACATGAATTAAGCAAATGAGTACATATTAACTTAGTACCATCCGAGTTACTGGGAAGTTTATGCATTGCCAAATGAGTTGGAAAACAAATTCAATGAAAAAAGTGCCCCATAGAACAAATACCAAATCAGTCACATCTAATAGTCAAAGTACATCAAAACTCAGAGCTTCGCGCCCTAAGATTCACACCGAGCATGGAGATGAAGTAACAGTTCGGTAGCACTTTTTCGATTCTCCTCCTGGGTGGGACCAGTATGAAGTTGTTTTAGTTCCGGACGAATCCTCAGAAGAGCATATAGAAAAAGATGGGTAATTTGTGCGACGTTGTTCCAAAACATATGTATGATTCAAAAATGACTGACGGTTAGAAAAAATATATACCCTATCTGACAAGCTACTTGGAGAATAGACAGTAGCCGTGGCACAATTTCCATCCATAGCAGTGTTCTCCTACAGAATCGAGCAGATTTGTAGAACAAAAAATTGCACAAAGGTGCGCAGCAAAAAAGCAAAAGAGCGATTAATTTATTCAGAACCATGAGCTTTGTAGCTTTGTAGGACAACCTCCAGCAATCAAATGTTCTTAAGGAAGCCGGGCGCATCCGCACTAGTTGAAAGTTGTCATCAAGATTCGCATTATACCCAAGTCTTAATTCCTTCAATGCTCATCCCAGTCTAGGTCGGTCTCCTCTCTTAATGCTAATGCGCGGTTTCAGTACATCAAATGGTTATTACTTCTGAGTGACTCAAAAAACCAAGAAGTCTTTCCTTCCCTATTCGTTCTCTCCCGCCCGCTGATTGACTTATGAAAAGGACAGAAGCAAATAGGATTGAGGAGCGGATGGAGTCTTGGTCAGCACGCCAGGTCTTATCCTTCACAGTGAATGGCTTTTTTTCCCAATCGAAATGAGTACGAGGAAAAAGTTTCTTTTCCAGGGGCTGCCCTATATTAATAGAAAAAAGCAATACCCGCATCAGTCACCGAAGAGAAAGAAGGATTTCCTTGAAGCAGGAAGCATGTGTACCAGATAAGGAAGAGAAAAAAAAATGATATGAAATCTTGTAAACGTACTCTCTAATTCTTATTCTCAAAGACATGTTCGTTACTTAACTTGTGTATATTTATGGAATTTTCCCAATTTTCACCCCAGTGTGTTCTTTCTCATAGTTTCAGATCTGGACCATTCATTGGATCAAAAGTAGATGAACGGCTGAGATCGTAACGTTTTGGCGCTGGGAGAATTCATTCCCCTCCCATGTGAGCGAAAAAAAGAGGTCCCGTTTCATCCAGAAAACTTCTAGCTTCGCCCTTTTCTTTCCTTGGAAAAACCAAGGCGCTTTCCCTTTATCCTTCTTCTATTAAGAAAATCGCATCCGCGAATAGCATATATAGGAGGAGTTTCGGTAGTCAAAGGCTAGCTATCGACTCCGCTGTCCTAACAATTCCGTGTTTCTCGGTGTTGATAGCGAAGAATCTAATATGTATTATGAAATCGGGAGTCGGCAACAGTTCCCTTTCGGCTGGGTTCGCCCTGTGTCCAAGCGGAGTTCTGCCACAACGATCTTCCTGTTTATCCGAGTCGCCGGTCTCATTTCATTTTTCTTGGTTGTTCTAATTGCCATTTCCGGGCTAATAATCTACAGTTTTCTTTCTGGCGCTTTCTCTTCTCCTTTTTCTATTCTGAAATTTCCGCTTTTCCGCGATTTTGTTGAAGCGAGTGAGGCCCCGTTCGGCTAGACCCTTTTATGATTACTCCCTATGTTTGATTGCGAGAATATTGATCAGCTGGATCCAGGAGGCAAGGGGAAGTCTTTTCAAATTGTTCGCTTTCAGAGACAATATATGACGTTCTCAGTCAGCATCGTATAAGTGTTCCTAATGGTTCCATTCCTGAATACTACCTCCTCAGCTATTGCAAGTGGTATCAGTTCAATATTGTTCTTTCACTTGTGTGTTAGGATGATCGTAGTGGATCTATTATGACTGCATCATAGGGAATAGTGTCCGATGCCTCTATGCGTGATAGTCTCAAATCGGAATAATAAATAGTTTCTGCATCTCCCACTTCTTCTTCTGTTGGGGTTGCAATAGTTGCTTGACTTGTAGTTGGGGACTTCTTATTTATTCCAGAAACCCCGACCCTAGTACTTTTTTGGCGTCCATTCTGAAATGACGTTTTGTTCGGGGTACGACTTTCTAATAGGAATAGCGAGCGAAGGTAGTACAATGGCCAACATACAACTATACTATATACAATAGAATTTCAATTAGAGTTTTTGTTGGGACCAAAGGTATATGGGGGTATACATTCAGTTTATATGCACTTCTGGTTCTTTTTAATAAGAAAAAACCCTGGCCTAGCGCCCTCATTTCCGTATGTCTGTCATCTCATCTGTCTAATGTAGGCTTTTGTACTTCATCAAAACCAAACTATGCTCAAGAAGTGGAAAAGTTCATTACATTCCTTGAGGATAGATTAAGGAAGAATGAGGGCGTAGCTGGGTACTTATATTGCTAAGAATAGGAGTGCTTTCACTAGAGATTATAGGAATGAGGTGCTCCAGTTATTAGAAGAAAGGGGAAACTCAGGAGCAGAAAGCATTGCTAATAGGATGCAACTACACCTGGCTCGGAATTAGATGAAAGGGAAGGCTCAATGGATTCATTTCTATCACTTGCTTATTTACACGTTATCGCCCTGGAATTGAAATCAAAGTCGAGAGACAGCTTGAATTTTTGACTCATTTCCTTTTCTCATTATTTCAAAAAAGCCAGAGGGGAGATTATTAACATAGACCTTTCACGCACGGAATACACATACCTCTGTGAAAAGCTTCACCATGAATTGGTTAATGGGCAACATATTGATAGGTTGCTGAAATGCCAGCATAGACTGATTGGGGAGGTTTTCTAGCCCCAAGGCTCAACTCTCAAGTCAAGTCATACTCAGTTGTCTACGAAAAATGGATATGGTACAGAAACTGCCGAACAATATAGAATGCTGGAAGTTTTCAGTCCCGTTCTAGTCTTATAAGTATGTTACACTCTTGAATCAAGAGGTCTTGCGATTCACAGAACTTTATTGTGGATGAACTCAAAAAGAAAGTTCCCGGGTCGGGCAACGAGCACGAGCAGCGAGACAATCCGTCCTTCCAAAAGGCGGCTCTCGAAGGAGGTCTGATAGAGACTGCCGAACCGAACACAAAGTCTCCCAATTTATGCATTCTCCTTCTACTACCTCACACTGTCTCGCTGTCAAACGTATTCTTCGCTACCTCAAAGAAAGAAAGAGAATAAAGCCTTATAGGGCTTCTAAGACTGTTAGGCATGGACTGACTGAGAGAAAGAAGTTCTTCCTTCGCGGCCTTTCTTGCATTCTTCTATTGACGGACGGCGTGCTTTAACCTTGAAAGGTGGATGGGGAGGGTTAACCGTCTACCCCCGGTACCACTCACAGGCCGACGGACCCGAAATCGTTCTTGCTTGTAAAGCGCGGTATAAGAGTATACAGATTGAATTCTTTATTGTTCGTTCTATAGGTCTGTCAGGCGGGCTACATACTGCCCCATCTCGGGGTGCTTGGGGCAAGGAATAAATGATTTCACCGACCCAAGGATACTTTACTTTGTGAGACCACTTTCCTAACTGCCAGCGTACTTGATGTTCCCTGCTTCAAGGAAAACACTCTATCCAGCCGGGTCAATATATCTTTTCGCGGAACACGGAGTGGAAACGCTGTCCATTCGCCCTGACTTCAAGTAGCATCTCATTGTGCGGGGACAGGACTCGAACCTGTAATCTTTAGGTCATGAGCCTAATGAGTTAACCAATTCCTCTACCCCGCGAAAAATAGATCGATTCCCTTTTTCTGATACTGAACTTCCATAACACAGAAACCCGATCATTCATTCCAACAAGACGAGCCAGTGTTAAGCATATAGCTAACGTTCCTTTTGATACTATACTATCTGAAGAAAAATAGCTTTCCTTTCTACTTAATAATAAAGTAAGCAATAGAAAAGAAGCAATGCGCAAAATACACTATTTATGAGTTTTTGAGATGACACGAGAGAGGCATGAACCGCATTCACAGGTTTCTGTTGTCGTTCGGGTCCTCCTACACCCATATAGTCAAAGAGTTCTCCTTCCCTATCGATGAGTCGTACGAATACTCCGAGGACATTGCATGCCGTAATGTGCTCGACTTCCTAAGATAGATCTACTCCTCTGACAAGCTGGTGCAAGAGTACTTTTCCAAGCACGCACCCAACTCTTATCCATTGCAAGAAACATATTAAGAACCTGTAACTCAATATCCTTTTTGAGTATTTGGATTGACTCTTGTGTTTTTTTCAATAATATGGTCCAAGCTAGGTAATACCCAAGTAATATCTAAAAACGAATCAGATGCCTCAATGGAACTAGCTCTACTCGATCAGCAGGAAATTAGGTAGATAAGATTGCTTTTCTTCCACTCTTTTCGCTTATAGACCCGGGGCTCACACAAAAGGAAAAAACAGAGTCAAGATAGATATCATGTTGAGGCACCCTTACGTGAAAAAAGGCTTGATATCCCACTCTTTCCTGAACTTCAATTTGCCTACTCTTTTGCTAGCTATTAGTGAACTTACTTTGACTTTGTGCGCACCCAGTGAGTAACTACTAATGTTACGAACCAAAAGAGGCCTAGCAAATCAATCGATAATCGACTCTTTCTTTCGCGTATGAAAGTAATGGGAAGTTCAGTACGAAAGAAAGAAATCTACATCAATAACTTGAGAGTTCACTTTGACTTATCGAACTTCTCGGGAATACACTTACTATTCACTCGCTTTCTGTAAAAACACTTAAGTAGTCTAGAGCTCGTGTTACTCGTTCGAACATTCATATCAGCTTTATCTGGCTCGTAACAAAAAGAAAGACACGCACGCGCATGCAAGAAGCTTAGGGTAGCTTAACTCCTGTCCTTTATTATTGTTTTCTCCCTTCTCGTCTTTCTGGCTCGTAACAAGCTTAGGCTAGGCGCTTTTCAAGACAATTTGATAGGAAAACGGGTCAACTCAAGGGTTAGGCATTGGCTCAATCTTATCGCTAGGCTACAGAGAGTTGGAAGCTTGGGAACCTCTTTTTGAACCATTTGATGGCATTTTCAAGTAAGCAGTTTATCATAACCTTCGGCCTTTATTCCATTTCTTCATTTGCTTGGTCCTAGAACCGATGGTCGGCATAAAAAAGTGGGTTCTGATCTTTGTTTGGCACATTAGAAAAAGTGCCATTTCTTCATCGTTTAGTACTGGAAAATTCTGTCAAGTTCAGAACTTCCGGCCTTTTTTTCAAACGAACAAAGTTGTGTAAGCCAAAAAAAGAGTTATATATTACTCCAGAAGCTTTTCCCAGACAGAAAGCCAAAAATTCTGCAACTTCTTTCAATTTCTGTATTTGTCGAACAACCTTTATTCGTTTACTTATTTCTTTTGGTTCTTGGGAGGCTGGAGGCGTATGCCGTAAGTGAGCACCCTGGAAAGAGAATACGTGTTGCTGCGACAACTCCAGTCCAACTTCACATAAGTGCTGCCAATCTATATTAATTAAGAAATTGGAAGTACGCCAGGCCACGAGGTCCACACATAATAATAAAGTAGTAGCCACCCACGAGACACTAAAAACGACCTAATTGAAGAAAGTCAATGCCTAAAAGAGAGGAAGCAAGCTTATCCATCACCTCGTTCGTCCCACTTCAGAATTCCAAGGTCGTATTCATCTATCTATCTATCTGCTTAGTCAAAGGAACTCCCGAAAATTATGTAACCGAGCGTACTCCGTATTGAAATCATTCAACCGCTTGCTTATACTTCTATAAAGAAGTATTCAATCAGTAGGAAGTAGTAAAGAGGTAGGCAAAAGAAGTAAATAGGTCCTATTCTTCTGCAGGTTGGAAGGTGGAAGAGAGTACAAGGCAGCCTCGGTCACCTTACTCAATCCTTTCTTCGGCTCACTTACTTCGGCACTTCCTTCTTTTAGTTAGAGAGAAAAGAATCTAGGCTACTGATATTCTAGAAAATCAAAAAGGTTTGTTTTTTGGCACCTGCTGCTATTGATCGACAGACACGGGCGCTCCCTCCCCTTATTTAGGAGTTGGCGTCGCCATGTTGGTCTTACCTGTCAACTGGGGGGTGGCACATAAGGGTCCGGCATTCTCCTATACATCGGTACTAGGCATAGGTATCAAAAAGTCTTTCTCGATCCAGCCAAGGTGCCGCACACGAGCCATGGATGGGGTCGCCTACTTTCTTGAAAAGCCTCCACAATATTGGATATGGAGGGCTACTTCAAAAAGCATATGATTATATCCCCACATAGAGACCCATCACATCAATTGACATCCAAAAGCTTTAAGACTGCTGAGAATCGCAGACGGTTCCCATTGCAAAAGAAGTAACATTCAATTCAAAAGACAAGCTAGCTTGAACTTCTAGCAAAAGGAGTAAACCACGGTCAAAAACGACTACTCCACTTTGACACTTAGGATTTAGCGACTTTTGTCACACAAGTAGTAAACCCCGTATTTTTGGCCTACCTCACTTTTCTTTACTGAAATTGCTACTTTTTGTGCAAAAAAGTAGGACTTTTGCCGGTAGGGGGCGACTACTTTTTGACAAAAAAGGATGGCTTTCCTTAGGGAAAAGGGCCTTGAGGACTTTGACCGGTAGGGGGAGATAACTTTTTGGAAAAAAAAGGGTGTTGCTGTATTAGTCAAAATGCCCTTTAGGACTTTTTATCCCAGTGAGTAACTACCTTTTGAACTCGTAACATTAGTAGTTACTCGTCTGTTACGAACGAAAAGCCCTAGTAGTTACTCAAGTAGTTGATCGAACTGCTTAATAATATGGGATTCCTTGCTTCACCGTTTCAGTTTATAACTCAAGTATCAAGGCGGAAGTTTTTATGTTACGGTGCTTAGCCAAGCCAATATGAGTTAGGAGTAAATAAGAAGTTCAAGCTATCAAAGTCCTAGTTCGTGATAGTCAATTCCCAGGTCTTTGGCTTATCATGTATCCTACCTAGCGCATTAACTCAAGATAGTCAAAAACTGTAGAAAGCCATAGTTCGATTCCAGCTGTTAAGAATCAACTTATTACAAGCAAAATACCTTATTCTTATACAGACAGGCTAATGAGTTGTACAGAGAAGTACGTACCTAGTCGCTTGCGTAGGATCTATAAGATCTATTTGATATAGTGGAAGAACTGCTGTATTGCATGGTTTACTAGCGCCTATCGGAGGTGAATGTGAACAGCGGTAATAGAGTAGGTTGCATAATATAACCTAAGAAACTAAATGAAAAGAAAATCCTATGTTTGTGTTGAATTAAGATGGTTGTACTAACTAATTGATCTAAGTTACCTAGTTCCATATAACCTCATAGAATAGTTATTTGAAGGGGTTCAGGAAGTAGGCCTGCTCCGGGAATTCTATTTCGTAGTAGCCGCTACGCTACGATTTAATAAGACAAATAAGGTCAGTTTCGTATGAAGTAACTAGTACCCGATAGAAAAGGTGTGTTGTCCTAGTAGGGGCAATGGTAGGATAAGTGCGGGCAAGTCCTTTCTAAGCTAAACCTTAATCTTCTCTTAATATGGGCACTTTCACTTTTTGTTGATTTTTCCATCCTTTCTGAGGCAGCTATTGAATTCGCTCGTTCATTTATTGACTTCTTCTTTCTTCTCGCATACGTTTTCTGAGTCTTATAAAAAATAAGAAAAAGGAGGGAATACAAAAAATTCTACACTGCCTTTCTGCAACACTTCCGCTTTGATTTGTTAGTACTTGCCCATAGGCTTTTGATTAATCACCAGTTTGATCAGCTAGATAAATAGTTGAAGAAGGTCGGTGCGTGTCACTAGCTGTTTAATCGTTTAATGCTGTGTCGTAACCTTCAACGGCTGAAACTTCAGTCTACCTTTAGCAGGCAAGTACTCTTATTTTCAAGTTGGTAATCTGCTCGCTTATTAAGTTCTTCTTTTCCGCTCGTTATTGATTACATATTTTATACTAGAGTTGTTTACTCCGTACTCTACACATTAGTACTCGCTTTATCTGTTATTTACTCGTCACATCAAGCAAGGGCTTAAAACGCACTTCTACATGATAAAGAAGTTCGTGCAGTCTCCGGTTTATTGTCCGTTAGTGGGTACGCACATACCTTTTCTCGCTCACTAGCTTCATCACTTGTTATTAGAAATTTCTTGACTTTTGCATTGCTAGTTTACGACACATATGCCCTACCTAGTTAATAGGAATCGCTTGAATAAGATTCCAAAATCTACACCTTACTCAGAAGTTGAATCGTCAAATGCCTTAAACAAAGGAATAACTTGACGTAGTTGACAAATGAAAAGCAGTTTTCGTTCCATTGATTGACTTTCACTTATTAGTCGTAACTTGACCCTAGTAGTCGGCTCGTAACGGTGTATCGCTTTACAGCTTATTTAGTTTTGAATTCTGATTTGACAGCTTAGCTTGAGGCAGATTATCTAGTTGACGTGTACTCTTAACCTTAGTTATACTAAACTCTTAGTTGTTCATTCGTTACTGCTAGGGCGCGCACCCCTCTTAGCTTTTTCTTCATTTGACTCGTACTTACTTCAAGTCATAGTTCTTTGAAGCAGATTAAGCAGATTCTCGAGTTTAATACACAAAATTATTTGATGGACTTTAAGCTGAAGGAATAAGTTCAGCTTTCTAAATAGAATCCCTAGTCAAAACATTAGAATCTCGAGTAACAATTGCTTATGTTTTGACATCAGAAAATCGTGTATTTGCTCAAGTAGGTTGACTCGTACAAGTATAGGGCTCATCTGTTACTTCTTTAGCTTTAGAATAGAAAAAGGCAGTTTACTCCTTCGATTTACTTTCAGCAGCTGATTAAGTTACTCGTTCATTTCTTGACTTTTTCACTTGACTAGTTGGAGTTGGAACAGCTTCCGTTTTCTCGATCGAAGCAGTGCAGTAAGGAAGAGTTAATGACAAGAGTGAATAAATGTTCACAATCTACACAAGCAACGGAAGGCTTACACATGTGATGCAGCACGAGTGGCTATGCAAGTTATTAGGTAGGGTTCGCTAAATCCAGTACAGGAAGGGGGTAAAGAAAACAACGTTAATGATGCACTTTACAGGGGTAAGGAGTCAAGTTATGTTAAGTCTGAGGCAATAGCCGCCATTATGGATATGGTTCCCCTGTGGTGAAATGCACTCAAGGGGAGTGAGACAGTAGATGTATGGATTCCATTCTGGGTTTTGCTAATTACCCAGCTCAACCTCTCTACACTGAGCACCCAGGAAAAAGCAGGTACAAGAATAAGATCTGTGTGGGGCTGAAGAAAGTTATTGAAAAATGAAGTATGTTTTTCTTAGTCATTTACTAAAACTCATTAAGACATTAGTGAGAAAGTTTGACAAAGGCTAATATTTCTTTATTTATCCCAGAAACTTCCATCATTACTGCTAACTCGACCCTCTCATTCCTCTTGCTATCGGTGGAGCCTTTCCTTTAGAAGGATCCTCTTCCAACCAAGCAAGCTCTTAGTTACCTTGTGTCTGGGCCTAAACCCGCGCGAGCGGGGCTTTTTGTTGATTTGAAACGGCTTTCCGTAAGACTACTCTAATCTTTGCTTTCCCGCACAAAGAAGAAAACTTAATGAAGTCACGGGTCTATCCATTCCCTTGAGGGAGTCGTAGCTCCAAAGAGAATAGCAAGGTGCCCTTACTTTTTCAACAAATAGTCCAGTAGAAGAAGAAGTGGTATTAGACAAAAACTTACTAGCCGCAGAATCAGTCTCGTTCCTTTATTAAGCACCTAAGCACCCCGTTCTTTCCAGTTTGAAGTGGATAGGTTTGAGCACTCGTTCCAATAGCTAAGTGTATAGGTGTGCTTTAGTCAAATATTCAATAGGTTGGTGATCTTCTTATAGGAGGGATATCCAGTTTCACAGTTTACTGCATAGGTAGGTCAATATTATATGCCATTTGTGACCCTCAATAACGGGAAACCTAGTTAATTCCTTTAAGACCGCTTGCTTCCTCATAGCTCCTAAAAGCAGTGGTAGGAATGCAAAAGAGCTAGCGTTCTCGTTCAAAGGTATGTCCCATACCCGGATTATAGGTCGTGTTCTTTTTCCACAGAAGGTGTAATCGAGAGTTATCGGATGGATAATAAGCTTCATACACAAGCAAAGTAAATAAGCTTAACACTACCTCGCTTCCATCGAGGAATCTTCTTTCGAACCGGCGATCGACTTCGTCTACAACTGAAAGCTAAACTGAGGTCGTGTACAACCTTTCGAAGTCACTCCAACCTCCGGCCTCTTATCGGTCTAATAAGTGATCGAGTTCCGTTAAAGGCCGCGGGTTTCACACCGTGCCTTTCAACTTTTCCGAAGTGGTATGCTAAACCGCATCCAGTTCTCTATTTTCATTTCTAGTTTATCCGTGTTCAGTCAATTCTTCGAACTCGACTATAGATTCTGCACATTCCAGTTTACCTTATTCAATCTTTTCTTTAACGTTGTCTCCCCGAGCTACTACTCCGTAGATTCACGAGTGTCCCCGTTGGATGAAAAGAGCGCCCTTCTCCCCCAAGATGCGTATTTGACGGAGTCTAGTGCGTATTCATTTTCTTCCGGTCTTGGATTCTAAAGGTCTTTCCGGTGTAGGATTCTTCCTACCCAAGTACCTTTGGCATTGAAGAATGAGTCGAGCAGTCGTCCGCAAAGCCTACCCTGGGATTTCGCTTATGAGTCAGGAAGAGACGAAGGGTGTAGTATCCGCAGGATCGACAGTGAGAGTCCTTTTTCACCCAAGCAAAAGACGGACCTGAAAGTGCGCTCTATGCGGCAGAGCCCTTGTTGAGGAAGAACTGAGCGAAAAGAGCATAAGGCCCATTCTCAACGTCCATCCTACTATGATCACATCGACGTCATATTTCGAATCCTTCTTCGCTTGTGTCCACCCAGTGAGTAACGTATAATGTGTAGAACAAAGAAGCGTTACCATTACTCCGATCGTTTTATACGCAATTTTGTAGTTGGAATTCCGACATTACCAGTGATGTACAAAATGGAGAGCTCTTCCTGTGGCATCTACTCAGGCATCTATTTGCAACACGTGTGGGCGGCACTACTTAAGCTTACTCCATCTCATCTTTTGACACTGACTGGTATCTACTGGTTAATAAAAAGAGACCCTTTAACAAATGAGATTATCAGCACACATACGCCATAATAAGGTACAAAGTAAGTCTTTGACGTTACAGCCACATTGCCCAGGACCACACTACACTTTTCTAAATCAAATACCCCCAAAACCAAATCTTATGAGCAAATCACTGAAACACAGCTTTTTGGCCAAGTCCGGTTGTTTCATCTTCATCACAAGATACACATTTCTTACAGCCAGGACCAAGCACAACTATATAGCTGATCAACTGCATCCCGAAAATATATGCTGAACGAGCTTATCTCATCAGTAAGATCAGCCAGTAAAAGCAAATGGAGCGGATCATCCCATTCTAGGCCAACAAGGATAAACCTCTTTTTATGTTGATTTTGTTTTCAAATGTCAAACCACTCTATTATCTTGCCTGTAAGATTAATAGAAATTATGAAATAGTTCTGTCTGTGATATTGCTCGACCCAAAGCCCTGCCATAAATAAGTCAAATTCCCCAGGCTTCTATTTTTTGATTTTGCTAGAATTAGACATAGACTGCACAAACTCGGATTTATCCAATTGTACCCGAGTGACACATGACATGCGAATTTCATACCCGGAAATTCCACCATTCTATCTGTTTTATTATGAACTCTATACATAGGGCGGACAATACACTATTAAAGGCTACACAATCAGCCTCTTACTTTTCCAAGCCTACAACTACCGATACGACTTGGTAATCTGCATAATGCTATCGAAGCGCAAAAGCAAAGGCAAAGGCAGCAATCGGAGGATCAACAGCGACTGCTTCACAATGAAACGCTTGCAATCAAGATTTCAGAGTTACAATCTAATTCGCTTACTTCGTCTACGAGCCTATTAGGGCCCTTTAGAGCAGTGAGTAACTACTTTTAGTTACGAACCTGGGAGGGATAGTAGTGCATCTCTCGAGTAACGTAGCTCTGCGCATTATACGTTACTCGTCCGTGTATCGTTCCCGCCCTTAACTTACCCTTTGCTGCTTGCTTGCTCCAGGATTGTCTGCAAAGCAAAGAAGTATCTGTAGCATAGTGCTCGCTTCTTGCACGCACGCACCAATGAACATTCTCTTCTTCGGTAGGTTCAGGTTTCGGTCTTTCGAGTCTTTCATTCCTCCCTTGCTTTCCACCGGCCTAGGCCTCAAAATGCAGAGAGAATCCTCTTCTGTACTTGTTCAAAGAGAGAGAGCCTATAGAGAGGTAGGAAAGATTTGACCGTTCAACGTTCGGTTCGATGATTACGAAGGCTTCCTCCCCTAGCTACTGAGGAAATCCCTGAGCAAGCAAGCGGAACCGCCTACTACATCGGAATAGCTGCGTTTTTACGCTTCTGACAACCTCTATGGGTACTTTGAGATTCTGCCAACCTCTTTCGTTTCGCTTAACACACACCCGCAGAAAATGAATTCACTGGAGCTATAGAGCAAGCACGTCACTAGCGTATAACTACTACTTTTCTCATTAGGACCACCTTGCCGCCTATCGTAGATCTGACTTGACAAGAAAGCTTGAACTTGGCTCGGGACAAAAGTAAGTCAAAACGTTTTCGGATGCCGATCATAATGAAAAGCACACGCCCTACCTATTATACACAGACACTCATTAGATCCAACCCCTTCCTCACTTCTCCATTACCAAGCACTAGCAAACGTAGTGAGAAATATCGCTCGTGGAAATTCAGCAAACCGCTTCGGTAGATACGACCACGGAAATCGGGAAAGGCAGGGAAATCTATATTAGAACCTTCCAACGATTCCGCCAAATCCAGAAAGACTTGTTCACAACGAGCTATCTTCATCTCCTTCTTCAGCATAGCTTGCAATTCGGAGCTATCCCTGTATGAAGATAACTTAGCTTCATCTCCTTTTACTTCTCTCATTGTATCGATTGATTTCCGATGATTAGCTTCGGCAAGGAATGCGAGCATTATATAAGCATTAGTAGAGAAGCCCTCTAGGTATTCTTTTAGTGTCTGAAACCATACACTATTGATTGAAAATGGCTGCTCCTGCAGCTTATTAATTACACCGCATAATAGAGAATATCTATCCACGTTCACCTAAATAGTCAAACCCCTATGAGCCTTACTTGTAATCATACTGTATTTATTCATATAGGCCGCATGCCCTTCACTTAAGTAACCCATCTGCAAAATCTTCAATATGCCGAGGACTTACGCCTTCAGCCAACTTACTCCGCCATGGTCTTGGTGGGCATACCATAGGAAGCATTAGTCTGACAGGCAGTTACGTCAGATCAAAGGGAAAATTTTCTACAACGATAGTACGAGTTCTATAACCATCCTTTGTCCGAACAGGCTTCTTATTTGGATGAGCTTCATTATAGAATTGAATTAGTTTCTTTTCATACAGAAATTCAACCAGACATTTACCAAAAAGTATCTTCTTAATGTTTTCAGCTTTCCATGCAGCCAGTTTAGCCTTGTCTTCTGGAGTTGATGGCTTCTTAGTCCTCTTACGTACGTGGCTGACCCTCCAGAGACTCTGCCACAGTTGGCACTTCATCTTCTGCGTGATTTAGATAATATTCATCTTAGCAAGAATATGTCTCACTTAGCACTTAATCCGAAAGGCTATCGGATTCTGCTGTAAAGGCGCTACAATCTTGCTCACTTACTGCTTCTTCAGCATAGACTTAATCCCATTCCGCTTTGACAGGGATATAATCTTCAACTCTTAACCCTTCATTCGATGAGCTAGAGTCCGCCAACTGGCTATCATCTTCTATACTCGTTTCACCTCCGTCGGGTATAAAAAAGAAGCTCATTTCAAGATGCTGCCACTCCATTTCTCCTTATTCGCTTTTAGACTGAAAGAATTGATGGCGGCTACTGCAGATGTGCCTTCACGCCGTATAAAGCCTACCACCTTCGTTCCCTCTTCTTTCAGTCAAGCTACTTCGTCCCTCGCACTCACGTTTTTTCAGCTTGGCTGCCCTTTAATCCCTTTTCTACTTGCTTTGTAAAGTGAATTGTAGGAATAGACTGAAAGTTGGCTAGAAGAAAAGCGGTTCCAATCGCTTGCTGTCCTCCAACTTGCTGTTTCGGGCCAAGCGAGAAAACGGCTGCAGCAAGAAAACGGATGCGCCTACCTAACGCGCAACGGCTTTCGCGCAGTGCAGTGAGGAACGTATAACGTTTCGAACAAAAAGAGCTCAATCCGTTGCTTGTTTGGTGCAAGGTTATCTTTGAAGTCATTCCTGAGGATAGAACTAGAGCAAGTAAGCTCATCGCACTATCACGTCAGTCAGGAACTAGTCTGCAAAGCTTAAGAAGAAGTTCAAAGGAAGCAAGGTTGTCAGCGGGTGAGGGTAAGTAAAAGGTAGGCTTAGAACCGGTATACCCTATCTTGTATCCTTTAGTCAGTCGACTCTTTTTTCTTTGACAAGAGCTAGTGAGAAGAGTGGATGTAGGGTACCTATCTATTAAGACTATAGGTTACGCTTGCCTACCTCCCATTGTTGCTTTGACTCTCAATACAGGTAGTTTGATTACTAACTTATGTGTCACTACTTAACAGCTTTCCTGGGAACAACTTTTGGTGAAGCTACTTCTTTCTCCTAGCACTTGCCTATTCCACTATGAAGCTTTCCTCGAGACGCTATACTACTGTGAGTGAAGGGAAACAATGACAACTACACTATAGCTTTGACTTACACTTGTTCGGAAAGGCGCGTAGCGGTGAGCCAAGTGCATTACGCTTTATGCAGACCAGTAGGCCAGGCCTGTTGGTTTCAGTGATGGATAAGCGTAGAAATGTGTAGACTTTTGCTTGGATTAGTAAGCGCCGGTGCTACGTCAAATCTGTTATCGGCAGAACAGACACAGGGAAAGGCGCGAAGGAAATAGGCATGTGTAGGAAAAGCCCATAAGTTCTATCCGGTGTAGTAAATCCGGTCGGTAAAGTAACGTTCAAGTACGTTATTCCGAATTGCGTGCCTATCAAATTGAATTGAAGGAAAGAGTTGGCATGGCAAGCCTTGAATCACCTCAGGGTGCCGCACCTTCACTGATCGAATAAACGATTAGTTAGCTGATCGAATAAACCGTTACGAGCAAAAGAACACATGAGAATCTAGAAGTTCCCTTTGGGCCCGGGTGTGCGTATATACATAGCTAGATGACTTTTTCTCCCGTGATTCACTAAAAGGAGGCAAAGATGTGTTGAACCTTTTTCTGCGCGCAGCTATTTGACTTTCACTAAGCCGTAGCTTAATCTATACATACTTCATTTTGATCTTGGTAAAACACTCTATACGACAGACTAATACTCTATAGCCCGTGAGAGCTGATAGCTGGAATGGTAGCTGGATGGATAGGCTTGCCAACTGAGTTCTTACTTTTATTCTTCTAGCTTACTTGGAGTCTTACCTGGGAATACGGTAGATACTACTGCCTCACAACAAGAGATACGAGAAGCAATCTTAACAACACTTCCTACTCGTTCCTGACTCACTCCACTTCACTTTGTTCCGTTCCGTTCGCTCCGTTCCACTAAACACAGCTAAAGAGGTCAGCTCGAAGCCACGAGGGGCGGCGACTTACTAGTAGTAAAATAAGTAGGTCGCAAGCTCAATAAGTTCCTGCCCTGAGGTTCTGACTCGTTACATACATCCCTCTTGCGGTCGGCTACTCCTTTCTTTGCTTCCTAGTAATCCGAGCCTACTGCTCCGAGTTCTGCTGCTTCGACTTAACTAGCTCAGGATACACTATCTCCAACTCCAACAGCTTAATGGCTTGGCTCATAATAATTATTGAAATACTCCAATTTTGGCTTCTCCGACTTGGCTTAAGAGAGATCCTCCTTGAGGAGTCAGGGATGAACACATCTTGTTTGCTGATAAGGAAGATACCATCTCTTATATAGAAAAGGAGTTTTTTCAAATGCATAGTCTCGGCACTGGGATTCCAGTTCATTCCAATAAATTCCCAGAACGTCAAGCTATTGTCAAGTGAAACCCGCACTCAAGGGTGAGTTATCCCAGTGTCCCCAGAGCTTCACATGGTTGTCTAAAGTGGGCTCTTGCTTCACCAAAAGGAGAGCCGTAGATCAAAACTCGAGTATACCCTTCCTTGTCGTATAACTTTTCCAGTATGAGCGAGCAGTTGTGAGTCGAATAGGCCTTTACTGTTATGAAGAAGGCAGCGTTTATGGGACTTACGGGAAAAAATAGTAAAAGGACGAGTCTGAGCTGTACGACTTATGCTAGGTGAGGTGGGCCGAAATGCAAAGCCCCGTAGCAGGTAGGGAAGTCTAACATGAAAACTAGGTAGGCTCTGAGCGAGCCACTTCAAGTCAGTATTGTGCTAGGTATAGGGCTGATGAGCCGATAGCAGGACTGGGTACGATGATGGGCGAGATTTGATTCCTGTTAAAATGAAAATGCAGCAAGTTTTTCTTTCATGCTTGGATCAACAACAAGATGATCCCAACAAGCACTAGTGCACTACGGATTGTGCGGTTCACAATCTCTCATGAAGCCGTGAACAATCTGTTGCGAGGCAACCAGCTGGATTCAGTGGTATGGATCATTGTTCTAACTATTGACTTTTTGAGTTGTAGTAAAGCGCATCCTCATTTATGTAACATTGATATGTATTGCAGATTTGTTATATGCTAGCATACATGATTCATTCGCTAAAAAGGAGCACGAAGTGAAATTGGGTAGTTGAGGTTTCATTCAAGACCTCTCCAGTGCTTCCACGATGCACAACGTCTATTATAGATATAGATTCTTTGTTATACTATTATCTTCTTTAAGGAGAATGGTTTAGGCTTGAAGATAGACACTGATAGGATTTGAACTGGTGTCAGAGCTCAAGATCAATTTTGAAAAGTCTTTTTTGTTCTCTCTCTTAATATCAGCCAAGAGGAAGGAGATTATATGGCTAGAGTGCTTGGTTTGACACTGGGCTCTTTGCCTATTGAAGTATTTGGGGATTCCTCCAGGTAGAAATGCTTGGATGAACATTGTGCATAAAGTGGAAAGACAATTTCATCAAATAATGTCAATGCAAAATCCCTGAACTTAATAGATGTTCCTTTTATTTCACCAAGTAAAGCTCTTCGCATGGCAATACCGATGGTATCAGCCTGACCGGATAAAATGAAACGACCATAATGAAACACAACCTATCTATTCTTGATTCCACACACCTCCACTGTATTGTTCGAGTCGATCCTGCCTCATTATTTTATTGCTTCTACACCAGTATTTCTCTCATTTCTGCTTCTTCTTTCGTTCTTGAGACCTTTTAGGGGCATACTGCCTTCTCGCCTCTCTTCTAGCCTCTTCGGCACGGGGTGCTTCTTCATTACGCCGTAGCATATCCCTCTGATACGCTGCCTTTGCTTCAGGTGAAGTCTCGTTTTCAAGCCATTTGCTTTCCGGACCCAAAGAGCGGCGGGATAGGGATAATAGATATGGTATGGTTCCCTCCGGCTTACTGATAAGACTAACCTGACCAAAGCTGACTCAAAATACAAGAAAACGCAAACCGGATGGACCAAGAGATAAAAGTCTTAATTGCCAACCTAATCTCATTGAGAGAAGTAGACCTTGAAAGTTATGAAATCCAGTGGGAAGGAACCGATACCCCACTCAGCTCTATACCCGATAAGGTATATTTAGTACTCCGTCCGTGTGGGCGGAAGCAAGAAAAACAAAGAAGATTGGACAGGAATATAGCTCCGACCAGCATTCATGTGTCTGCATCCTTTGCATTTTCCTTTCTTTCATCCAACACAGCTATATTAGCTGAAGAACGAAAACGCCCTCCTCTACGGTCTAAATCTTTAGTTGCTCATTTTTTGGGACGTGTGAAAGTTGCTTAATTCTGAAATTCTATATGTTTCTACGGCCTTCGGAGTTTCATTAACTCAAGTAATCTCAAAGCCTTTTCAAGGGAGCAATTCCACATAACGGGTTTTTGATCAGTGGGCATTAGAAATTTCAATCCTGCGCTGACCTTAGCGGTATTATATTGATGTACTTAGCTTCTTTTTGTCTCATTCTAGAATCTACATTTGTCCACAGCAACCCATTCGGAAATTCTAACAAAACATGGAAGACTATTTTTTTCTCTTTTCCTTGGTTGAATGGCTCACTTCCACACACAATCCTGCAACACTGAAAAAGAGTCGAAACATCTGAAACCAGCTTGTTTTTAGAAGTGATAGAATTCGTGTTAAGTACGGAAAGAAAATAATGGCGCCTGGGAGTCTTGGTTTTTGCCATACGATCGAATTAATGCTCCCTGACGGGCATTACTTGGGGAGGTGAATAACCTCAGTCACTTACTATGGTCGATATTTTGGTTTTTTTTGTTTTGCATTTGTTCAGTATTTACTCGTTTTATTCTAAAGTGATACTCCTTTCTCCGAGTTCATCTGCATCGCTCATGTTTTTGAGAAAAGTTTGCGTAATTGATCAAACTCTCAAGTACCGAAAGGTAGATTTGCGACAAAGTCATCTGCCTTCGGCATATACACAAAAGCGGAAGAGAAGAAGGGATGCTGTATGGCTGATGAAGTGAAATCTTACATAGTGTGGGGGAGGCGCTCACTTTCGAATAGGTGGATTGCATGCTGAATAGATCAAAGTCATGATCAATGCATATCTCAGTTCTTTCTTAAAAAGCCCAGCATAGAATCAGCCCTACTTCCTGCTTCTTAAGCAACTTGACACTGAGCAAGGCCGAAGGTGCTATCAAAGCCATCTGCCATGAGCTCATTCCTCAAAACCCTTTTCCTTTCCATTCATGTCCACCCTTTAGACTTCATGCATAATAGTGCACTGGCCCTTACCTTTAGAGAACTCATACTCGTGGAACCGTAGCAAGGAACTGATCCCTTCTTCTTTCAGTAGTGCTGGATCTTTCTATGCTATAAACCGATCTCAGTCATCAGTCAATAACTATCACACTTGAGTATTGAGCTATGACACCTTAGTTGATTCTATCATTATCATTCTTCTTATCTGATCTCTTATTCTTTTTTATATGAATTTGACCATCTAGCTAAGCTTAAGACTCTTTCAGGATGTTTACTACTACGTAAGTGAAGGGCAGATGCTAGCACCAACCATCCGATTTTGGAAGAAGTGCTTGACAATCTTCATCCTCCGTAGCATGGTCTAATAAACGCTCCTTTTTTTGTTCATAAGGTGCAAAATGACAAACCCGGTATGCATATCGTTCGTAGGCATCTACAAGTGTGTTGACACGCCCCGCTGCGCGCCCTATCTTTTCTAGAAAGTTCCTTTGGTTCTAAGCTAGCAATGTACTCTCTGAATTCATTAGCCCTATCAAAATGAACTTCCCCATTGTTCCATGCATCGTACAAAAAGTTTCTATCCTTTTTATCAAGGAAGCCAGTGAATAGTGAATAAGTAGTAGGATTACTCTTCTTATGATACTTATGAATGAGATCACTATAAACTAAGAGATTAGTCTAAAGCAATCTATTAATGATTCTAATAGGGTGTACCATATCAGTGAAACATGCACAGTATATAAAACTCATACCCCGTGCTTGAGGAGCTGGAGCTAGAAAACAGTCATGCACAGTAGAAATGTTAGTGGTAAATCTTTGCATAGAATGGAGAACAACATGGGCAGCTATAGAGGGAGGCATCCTGGCAGATGGACGAAGAACACAAAAGTGACCCTTCTTGCCTGACCTCTGTCTTTCTTCAACGTAGAAACAGCTAGGGTAATTTGATGTCTCTTCTTTAGTGCCCTATTCTAGATAGAAGTAGTGACATTTTATGATTGAATGGTTTCCTGTACAGTTGTGAAATAATGAGAATGATAGCGAACAGGTCTATTCAAAAGAGAAGTAAACCAACCTTCAAAGACACAAGCTGAGCATTCCGATAGACAGAACAAACAAAACTAGAATTATTGAGAATATGAAATTTCTTTCTTTTTTTTCTGGGATGAGCTTTCTAGGCGATATCCGATAGGGGAGGGGCTTTTTTGAGTGCATTAGCTCTTCTCCCACCTATTTCATTTCCAAATAGTTGTGTATCACTACGCTCGTATTTTACCAGTCAGTCATAAAGAAAGGGGATTTTGCTCAAAGGAGAAATTAGCTCCTTTTCAGTATGGTTATTTCAGTATATATAGTTCTTTCAGTATATATGGTTTGAAGTCCGTATATATGGTGATTCTCTATGATTTAGAAGCTCTCTATGTATGTATGGCTACTCAACTAGATATAGTTCTCCCAAGATTGATATATGGTACTACCACTTTCTAGATATGTATAATAGGAGGCCCAGTATAATTAGGTAGTTAAGATAGCGATTGGAAGCATACCTGTCCAACAGACAGTCATACTACTGGAATTACTTATTAGTTACTTTCTCATCTACTTTACCTGGATTTTGCACTTTCTTATTCTTCTTGACTTCGAAAGATTAAACTCCACCAACCAGCGGGAAGCCGCACTATCAAAGCAGCAAATAGAGAGAGTACAAGACAGAACTCAATAAGTGTAGGGTTCGGAGTAGCGAAGAAAAAACGAAGAAACTGAATTCTACACTCTAGTGGTGCTGGGTCGCAAGGATATGATCTGAGTTCGTAAAGGGATCTCAACACAAAGGCTTGAAAGGGCCATTCTTGATACTCTTTTGGAGCCTGGAATCTTCTTCATAGTACGGCATGTTCCGTTGTTCGGCAGATGAGTCTCATTGGAAAAAGCATTAAATGGAATCGAATGCTCCCAAGCCGCCAAATCGGTTTGCCCGATACTGAGACTCTAAGAGAAAGAAAATAAGGAAAACCACACGCATTTCCGGGAAGTCCGGACGTCCGACGATATAAAATTCGAAGCAAGAAGAATTTTCAGTGAGGCAGTTGCGAAGGCGAGCAAGAGATAGGTAGGGGGGAATTACAAAGTCAATGCACTACTCCATCACTACACGTTCATAAAAAGAAAGGGCTGGGAATGAGTAATGATCAGTCTTGGATTTCGACTAAGATCCCCAAGCGCTACCTACTTCTTTGATACTTCGCTACGGTGACAGCGCGCCTTTATTCTAATGATCAGGAAGTCAGACTCATGAAAGAAAATGATAGGGCCTGATACATTTCTTGAACTTGACTGATGCCCCCGGCCCAGCGTTTTCAACGCGCCCGGCTCATTCGTTTTTTTCGGGTTTCTAAGAAAGGAAAGAGAAAAGAAAGATTGAGGGGACACGAAGCAAGAGTCTTTGTTTCACCCGAAATTCTCGCAGAAATTCTTATATCTAGCCCCTCCTCTCAAACAAGTAATAAAACAAGTAGAAAGAAAGAGTCAATGGGGAACCCATATCTTGCGGAGGAACTTACTCCAAGTCTATTCTTAAGCATCAATCCTACATGAGGGACTTTGTGCACCACAACCTCCCTATTCTGCACAAAAGCATACTACTTTTCTATACCTATTACTGGCACAAACCCATACTATCTGCTGTGGCTATTCCCTTCTCCGTGAATGCAAACGCCTAGCTATCCCGTGTCAAGCTACTAAACAAATGCATATCAGCTCATGCCCTGTCCCGAGCCGGGCTATTACACATCCCGTGCCAACTACATATGCCTTCAAACTCTTTCGAGCTCTGCTATACTTTACACCGAAGCTTCTCCTGCGCGCATACATATTCACCAAGGCCTCTTGAGTTCAAAGCTTGGCTCGCGCGAGCGAGGGGAGATCAGGGATTCGAGTTAACACCCGTGACCACTTTCATTTTCATGACTTTTTCCTTTCTTCTTAAAAAACAATAAACATAAGAATTGAATATCTTCTGTTTTCATGGTTTTCATGTTTTATGTAGTTCGTAAATGTTGTCCATTAAATACTAACTGAACTATGTTAAGATCATCTTGAACCTCATATAATGTGTTTTCATTATAGCACCCGATTTCTTTGATTCTAGATCTTTCCCTTTTAGTTTATCCTATAGCCTTGCAATGACTAATCTTCCTCTACCACCTACTCCTGACATATCATTTATATTCACAGGCTTAGTATCAACCCATAATCCATTATTAATAACTATCAACCGGTAAAGCTAGTCCATATTCAATACAATACTTAGAAACACGTCAATGTTTTTTATCAATACGTCATGTATTTGTTAATGAGACTTTCAGTTACTTCTCCATAGACACTGCTCTTTGAACCATGAACCAGTTACATGCGGCTTAGCGGGCCCCTGATGCACCACAACTTCTTTATCTGAATCAGTTAGAATATAGTAGCTTTTAGGAGCTAGAAAGTATGCTTCCTTGACTATGTGAACTAGTTGAAACAGCCCGAAAATGTAATTACTAACATATTCAGGAGGAAGAGGATTCTGTAACACTACAGAGTCAGTATCTGTGTAGTAACAATCATCTCAGCTTATAAATGGATACATATAGATCTTCGCATAAGAAGTGATGGCTGCTGCTATTTGCACAGCCGAAACGCGGGAGACCCATTTTGTTTCATCTTCAAACGGATCCTTCAAATAAGAACATAGGAATTTCTCCTTACACAACTCCTCACAGGATTCAAAGCCAGGGTGCTGGAGCAGTTCATCTTTTCTAGCACTATTACATATTTCAGTAACAGTACTCTGTGGATTTATTCCAAATCGGAATGGCCATACGGTGAATTTCAGAGAATTTTCAATACAAAAGAGAAACCATCTTTTCCCTGTTTCTTAGCTTCAAGACGAGCATTGAATAGGGTGTTAACAAAATCTTGAAACACTCCATCCCCTCTCTCGTATAAGTATCCCTTCAGGATTTCAAAACGGTAACTATATTTGATGGCTTCCTTTAGCTCTTCGCTAAAGTAGACACCAATGAATTTTCCAGTTGGGAAGATGAGACCACCACTATCAGGATTGCGATAAGGGAGAACGGGTTTCTCAAAAGGATCAGGAACCTGAATATATGCTTCCACAAATCCGAATATGTCGGCCAAGTCGTAATTTAGCAAATCTCCAACCCATTTTGGTTTGCCTATGGGCATTGGAAAATATATCATAATATAAGAATAGAAAGAGATGACGTCATAGTAGAAGAGGCCCTCGCCAACAGGTTTATATCTGTCCGAATGTCCCCCGGAGTAACCTCTACGAATGAATTTCTCCGCATTTGCAGAAGGAATATGGATGGGGAATTTGCTATCATCATAAAATTCCGTTCTAAATATAGTCATAGCAAGTGAGGATATGGGTATTTTTTTTCACTATGCCCACACTAGCGATTGAGAAAATGATTTCTTGTGCTTTTAACATCACCCCGGCTAAGAGCCTAATATCTTTTTGAAGATATGACAATAATGATTCTCTATTTTCCTTTAGATTTTGAAGTTCAACAGCGGAATGATCAACACTTTCTTTACAGCCCCGTTCTGGGCATAAATCCTGTGCCAACGCATTTCAGCTTCCTGGGAATATCTTCAAAGAGTCCCTGAAGATGAGACAATGTCTTTCTGAATAGAATACTTTGATCTCATACAATTGTCCATTTCTAATTAGGGGTTGTATTTTCAAACAAGGATTTTTGACAAGATGTTTTCTTAAGAGAATCCCATCAAAGCGGGATAGATTATGAAAGTAGACAACAGAGCATTTTCGATCCCTTCTTTCTAACCATACTTACTAGTTGTTTGATAAAGCTAGATAGAATTCTAGTACTTCTTTCGTGAAAAGAATCCAGATGTATGTGGTCCTCAGAGAACCTGCAGAATATATCATCTGTGCAGACAGGTGTTTTTGGAACACACTTGAGCAGCCCAATTGCATAAGGGTGCTGTCTCTTTTCAAAAAACAATCTTCAGTGATGTTGGTACCAGTCAATCAGCAGAAGAAAGCTCCATCTTCACTCTTTGCTTTTTGCTGCGCCCCTCGACCTTCTCTTCGCTTCCTCGAAGGTGATGATTTGGGACTTGCCTTTGGTAGCGTAGTTCGTACCTTTTATTCTTCATCTGAGTCTTCCCGAGAAAGTGCACAACAAATAGGTCCCTTTTCGGAGTTCCGCTTTCACTGGACTTGCTTGCTCAAATTCCTTCGGTTGAAGCAGCTTGGCTTGGGTAGAATAACGTTTAGGCGCTAAAGCCCTTCGATCAAATGAAAGTCCCACATCTGAGTCAATAGCACCTGAGTCGAGGGATGCGTATTAAATCCCGTTATGTACCTGACAATACTTCTCTTCTTTGAACCTCGTCTCTCATAGAGCTTATTAAATACTCCTTTTGAACAGCTAAGCTTCACACCTTTCTACGGGTGTTCAGAATGGAATACGAATGCGTAAGTGACTTCGCTCCCCGGGATGAAATCATTCTCCTAACCCGAAGTCCAACTCTTTTCTATTATATCTTCTAACTCTTATTCAAGAAAGACTCGGACCTCTGTCTTCTGCCCTTTTCAAGAAGGTTAGACTAGACGGGTTTGGTTCCGAAAGGTCCACTCATCTGGTTCTTTGATTCTATCTAAGGAAGATACCTTGCCATCTTTTTGTTGAGCGTGGAGTTCTCCTATGATCCGTTGTTTTCTTTCGTTCATTCCATTCCGGGTACACAAAAGTGACAAAGTTTCCCTACGGTCTTTGCGAGTAATCCAATGTTTCAAGCGCGAACACAACCTGTGGAAATTTCTTTGCACTTCATTCGGGAAAGGCTTGCTCTTGCTTTGTTCTTGGGTTATCACCTAAGAGCTAGATCGGGTTATCACAAGATAAGGCATGCATGAACCATCGATCCATCAATTAATGACCTCGGTGGACACTCGTACCAATCAATTAATTACAGCCTAAATGAGGTAAGAAAAATAGAAGATAAGGCATAAGAAAGAATTAGGCAAGAGAGACTTTCAGCCTTTGAGTACTCGGGAAAAAATCAAGAAAAAAGAGAGAGATAGACATTAGAGAAACTGGGAGATAATAGAGATTAGGGGCATTTTAGACGCTAACGCCCTCGAACTGGTCTGTTTTGGGTCACCTACTGCTTCTTACAGGGTCGTCTCTTCACTTGCAACCTCCGGCGGAGTAATTTGCCTTTTCCTCCGTTTCTTCTTCTTGTGGTACCTCGCGAGTGCTCCACGAACGAGATTCTGAGCAGGATGCACTTTTCTTCTTTTTATTGAAGCATTTCATTGAATAGTAGTCTAAGTGAATGGGGTTGAACATATTTTCATATATAGTGTAGTTTGTATGAAACGTTTTGATTATTTGGAATTGGTTCGCTACCCCCTTTTTGTTTCTCAATCTACCATCAATACAAAGCGGGCACTATGGTGAGACGTGAAAACACCCGATCCCTTTCTGACCTCGATATGTGAAATCGTCTTGCGCCATATGTACTGAAATTGTTCGGGAGACATGGTCAAAGCCCGCCAGAATAGTATAAAAAGAAATACACTTGTTTGGTTCACTTGGTAAGGGGTGGGAAAAGCGCGGTGGGTAGGGGCGGCTAAGCCCATCGCAATGTTTTGGTTTTCTTAATCTTTCTTTCAGGGATGATGCTACAAGGTGGGTTTCGTGTATTGTTTTTCTTTCTAGATTTTGGAAAGGAATATTGAAATCGGCTCATAAGGTGGGCAGCCCGACCCGAAAATCGGGGCATTCCTTTTTTTCTTACTGTGTATATTCGTAATTACAAAAGCAATGTTTCTATAGGAAAATCCGACTCCTTTCCAGAAGGTCTCATACCTTCATGGCAGCAAAATAGACTCAGAATCAGCATAACAACCGATATGCGTCCTCTCTCAGTGCCTAGTTCCTATCTCCAAACCTGTGCTAGTTCCCGCTAGAGTGAGGAAATCAACGAACAGCGTATCAGCGACAGGGATGAGAACAGCAGATATGCGATATGCGGCTAAGAGAAAGAGGCCTTGCCTTGCCGACGTAACGCTATGGAAAGAGCTTTTTTCTTTGCTTTCAACATGCCAGTCATAATGGACGAAAACGGATTGACTTGTCAAACTCTATCTTTCTTTCTTATTCCAAAGTCTTTGTAGAGCAGCCAAAGTCAAAATGATGTCTCTATTCTTCACTATATAAGCTAATGGTCAAGCTAAGCGCTAGCTCTTTTGAAAAGATATGGTTCTTGGTGTTTTTGAATCCAAACAAAGTCTGAACTCAAAAACCTTCACTCTAGCTCTTTCTCGATGCGGGTTTTGGAGGGGAAAACAGATAGAAATCCCTTACACTCACCCTCGCTTACGTCCATCCAACTCCAAAAAAGAGTAAGAATAGTCAGTCCGGTCCAATTCTTGGGCCTCTCGCGAAAGAACTCAAGCCAATAGCGTTAGGAGAGAGCCTATTCTCTTGTTGGCCGGAGCATTAGCGTCTGTCTGTCTAAAATGAAGAATATGTCCCGTGTCCTAATTTTCCATATTCCTATCCCCTCTCCCTAAAACCCAGAAGATGCCACACTAGAAAAGACTTTTCTCTATCTATCTGGCTTCTCCATTTTCTTCTTCATATCCTATCTTTCACTCTCTATATTTCAGTGCATCTTATTATTCGGTATTACAATCTGCAATCGTTACGGGGCTCGGGTATCCGGCTGGGTGCAGGGAAAAAGAAAGGAATCCTTGTCTCTTCATTCCTTACTCTAACATCACAGATTTCCCCATTTAGACAATTCAAGAACATCTCCAGTACAGCTGAAAGTTCAAGCCATGCTGCAGAGACCTTCAGTTAGAACTCTACAAGGCAGCTGAAATATCAGCGGTAGCCTATCTAAAGCCTCTGAAGCTGGGAGATTTCAAAAAGAAAGCTTGTCCCTGCTAGAACCTAGGCACGCAGTGGAGAGGCTTTTGGTGAGAGCATCGGCGCCTGAAAAGTCTTCTTTTTTATTCCATCCAAGGAAAAGAAGTTTCGAAAAGTATTTTCGCCCGAGGGAGCGGAGTCCAAAATGAATAGAAAGTACCATCATGTTGCGAAATTCACTCGTAGTTTTTCTTCAATGTCTTTGGGAGTCGAAAGTGGAGTATAAAGAAATCTTTTCTAAGACTTAAGTAGAAAGAATGCGATTTCAGCTATTTTCTTCGACTTCTCGATTTTCTACAATGTGTAGAATTTGGTTTTTTCCGAAGCGGGATGGGGTTCTGAGCTTTTGCAAAGATGTGCATGAATGCTTTAGACCTGTGAGCTGTACTTGCTTTCTTTCGATAAGGAAAAAAAGAAAGTCAATCTTGAATCAACAAAGATCTAAGCTCTGCAATGTTAGATGACTAACTGTGAATGCACACATTCGAAATTGAAGCACCAAGGGAAGGGGCTTTCAATTTTGTGAGTTGAGTTGTTGAAGAAAATCAATCTATTACCTACCTGTCATCTATATATGATATATGATCTGTTAGCAATTCATTGTTGTTACTCACTCGCAACTCGCCAAGTAAGATAATGCTGTACGAAGTGGCATTGCTATAGGTCTAGTAAAGGCCTGGCCCCAAGACCCCACTATCCGCCCGTTGGATGCCCCGGATAATCGTATCAGAAAAGACATTCACTAAGAAGGGCAAAAGAAGGAGGCAAGGCCACTACAACTATCTATATAACGAGTTCACCGCCATTCATTAAGAGATTGGAGCACGGTAGGCCCTATACCTTTCTATGAGACTAAGAGTGGAGTTTACAGGCGTTGGTCCGAAGAGCTTACTGGGACGTTGATCCGCGACTCGCCGCATTCAACCTGGATTCCCCTTCGATTCTGTAGAAGTTTCCGCCGAACTCTCATTGATTAGAGATCGCATTCTATTCTAGGGATTCAAACATTCAATGAAAAGGCCGCCTCTTGCTTATCAAGACCTTATTTCTGAGGCTTCCCCAACTCAATGGTTCAATTTGGTTCAGCCTTTTTCTATAGCGGTTGAAGAAAGTTATAATAAACTAGTATGGCTACGAGAGGAACTAGGTATTGCTCTCAAAGCAAATCCGTTTTCATTCAGTTGATAGAAAGGTGGAAGCGTAGATTGTCAAAAAGGGAAGACTGACATGTTGGGTACTTATCTAATTACTGCCCATTTCGTTTTCCATTTTTTTCTCTTTTCAAGATCCAATCTACCGGAACAAATATGGGCCTAAGACCACTGAAAAACCCGGCGGAAAAAACCATAGGAAGCTACGAGCAACGGATTCTTCAGTATCCGCGGCCAGCCGCAGAGCAACCAATCCCCCCTCAGGTTACAACAGATGTCATCCGCCATGAGCCAATCATACCGAGACCTGAGTTTGAAATCAAAACAAGGCTCCAGTTCCGATCCGGGTTTCTTTGAAAGCGACAAGTCCTAAAAAAATCTATCCACTCTGTTGAGTGAGAAAGAATCAAATCAAAGAAAAACCTACTATCGTGTACACGAGCGATCTCACCCCAACCACTACAAAACTACTCAACAAGGAAGCGGAGACATCATCCCCTTCGCTTTCCCGGATTGGAAGAAGTTGAATAAGTTTCTTATTTCTATTTTCACTACTCCGAAGTTCTTGCACAAGCATAAAAACCATTAAACACGTGCTAATGCATCTTCTCTGTAAGAGAAAGCAGCGGAGAAGTTTTCTAGTTTTCTCTGTTTTTATAGCATTCAAGGTAAGGAACCCCCCTGTCTTCACCCCGTCTCAGGATCTTCCACTATTTCTTCCTCGTAGACGAGAAAAATGTCTCCAATCTTACGTGCATGCGTCTAGGATAAGAGACCTCACCATTCCTAACTGATAGAGACTGGGTAGGAAAGCTTTTTGGAATCCTAACCAGATCTCGAACGGAAAAGGAACTTCAGAGCGAGGGGCAGTAAGAAACTAGAAATTCTTTCTACCAATTACGATTTCAATATTGACTTTAGCAGCAGCACTTGGAAGAGTTGAGGAGTATACACGATACCAGGCTCCCCTCAGTCGTAGAGAAAGTCAAAGGTTTCAGCTTTGGGGAGGGAGGATTCGAGAGGCTCTCACCCACTATCTTTCTTTCAATACAACCTCGAGAAGAAACGAAGAGAAGAATCGTTTTACGAACGGCACCTCAATTACGGATTTTTTGGAGAGTGAAGGAGCGAAGCCTTCAACCATTTGAGTTTGGTTTGCTGACATGCCTGGATCTCCTCAGATCTCTAAATATCATCTAGCTGGCTCTTTATGAACCACCAGTGGGCCCATTCATCATCCTCGTTGTCTCTATCTTACTGTGTGAGATCCAGACTCTTGAGATCTTGAAGTAGCTGTTCTTTATTCCTCCAGGTTTCCCCAGTAAGATTGGCACTCCACCCCCTGATCTTTCTTCTTATGTGTTTGAACTTCAATCTCCAACCATTACCAATCTCTCCCCTAACTGGAAATTTTTCCCACCATTCAGGTACCAACCTCTGGAATTCCTCATTACTTAGCCAAGATCTAGAAAATCGAAATAGTTTAGACCCCTTTCTAGAGTCCCCAACACTCAACACGCTAGGGGCATGATCTGATCCATATCGAGACAAGGCCATCACATGGACTGAAGGATAGATAGACTTACCACCTCTCATCTGGCTTGTCGAGGAGGGGCATAGAGCCTGGTATGAGACCCAAGGAGTACGCGGAGGCATTTCTCTAATTTCCCACTCGAATCAGAGTTTTTTGAGCAATCCGCCCTGGCTTGCTTTTCTCCTAAGAATAATCTAGTTCGCCCCCTACAGACTACTTCAGTAAAGTTCAGTACTGCTTCATTCTCATATTCCCTTGACTAATTTTCATGAGCTCGCAACAAGTAAGTAGTTGGAGCCTTGTCAAAGAGCAGCCCATCCATGCTATTTTGTCTGGCCCTCTTCCTACCTCCTTATTTCATCTTCTTTGCCCGGAACGAGATAAGGAAGTAAGCTGGCATATTCTTCTTCTTTACCCTGATCGGAATCAATAGAGCCGCTCTCTTCTTCAGGAACTTGGCGTCTCTCTTCCTCCTCCTATACTCTGGTGTGATAACCTCGGCGCCACATTCCTAGCAGCGAATCCAATGTTTCATACCAGGCCGAAGCATATTGAGATTGAAGCCTCAGGGACATGATGGCAAGGCCCACCAGCAAGAGAAAGGCCTGTGAATAAAGAAAGTAGAAGTGCAGTTACTAAATACTCAATAAAGTACTGTTCTTGAAGTCTCAGAGCAGTAGCATCGGAGCTAGCTTGGCAAGAGATGAGTCATCATTATCTGAGTCAAGCGAAAAGCAAAAGCCTCTGAAGCAAACCAAAAAGAAGAGACATGCTCGCACTGATTTTCAAGCGGTTTTTTCATAACCTTAATTTCATTCCCTTGCGAAATAGTAGATCGTCCTCCCTCCTTCATTATAATCCTTCTAGAATACAAGGAATGTTTTCGTAATATATCGCAATAAAGCAGCTAGGGTCCTGATCGAGCAAGACGTAGTCCTATCTATCTACCTCTCCAAACACAATATCTTGAGTACCTATGATGGTGACTACATCTGCTAGCATGTGATGTTTGGACATCGAATCGAGTCCTTGTAAATGGGCAAAGCCGGGTGATCTTATTTTACAACGGTAAGGACGATTGCTTCCATTACTGACAAGAAAGACACCGAATTCCCCTTTAGGTGCTTCTACTGCGGTATAGGTAGAAGAAGCCGGTACAGAAAAACCTTCTGTATAAAGTTCGAAATGGTGAATTAAGGATTCCATAGAGAGTTTCATTCGAGATCGTGATGGAGGACATAGCTTACGATCATCGGCTTTGATCATGCCACTAGGCATTTGATTAAGACATTGCACAATGATCCGAACACTTTGTCGCATCTCTTCGATACGGATACAGTAACGATCATAGCAATCTCCTCTGGTACCTACTGGTACGTCAAAATCCAATTGGTCATACACATCGTAAGGTGCTGCTCTTCGTAAATCCCAGCATACCCCAGAACCTCTTAACATTACACCACTGAATCCCCAATCCTTTGCTTGCTGTGCAGTGACAGTACCAATATCCACTAATCGTTGTTTCCAGATACGGTTGCCGGTTAACATCTCTTCTAATTCGTCGATACGAGAAGCAAATTGTTGTGTGAAGGAATCAATATCTTGACATAAGCCAAGAGGCAGATCTTGTGCGACTCCACCAGGTCGTATGAAACTGGCATGCATCCTGGCTCCCGAGACTCTTTCATAGAATTCCATCAATTTCTCTCGCTCCTCAAAAGCCCAAAGGAAGGGAGTTAATGCTCCCACATCCATAGCATGAGTAGTTAAAGCAAGTAAATGATTTAAAATTCGAGTTATTTCACAAAATAACACTCGTATATATTGAGCTCGTAATGGTACCTCGCAATTCAAAAGTTTCTCTACGGCTAAAGAATAAGCATGTTCTTGGGCCATCATAGAAACATAGTCTAAACGATCAAAATAAGGTAAAGCTTGAAGATAAGTTTTGTACTCTATTAATTTCTCAGTCCCTCGATGGAGTAATCCAATATGGGGTTCCGCACGTTCCACCACTTCCCCGTTCATTTCCAATACTAATCGTAAAACACCATGAGCAGCAGGATGTTGAGGTCCGAAATTCAAAGTGAAATTTTTGATTTGCCCGTTACTAGTCGGCATGGTTTTTTCTTCAAGAAATTAGAAACATATTATGACCCACTTGGACAGTACCACCAAGCAGTACTCAAACTGCATCTCCCCCTTCGCCCTGAAATAACAGGCTGATTCATATGGTTGCTCACTGATCCCACTCCACCTTTTACACCGATGTATCGTACTCTCTTGACCAGGTCATCATAAGAAAAGACTGCTCAATCTTTCCGAAATGAGAGAAGCGGGGAAGGCGCGCTAGCGCGCTACAACGTTCAGCCTGCTGAAAAACGCAAGAGTAGCGCTGAGAAGCAACCCTAGTTTCAGTACTAGCGTCCCACCTCTTCGATACGCCCGCCCTTTTCTCTTCCTCCCTCCAACTCCATCAATATCAAGAACATGTCGTAACCGCTTAGGCTTGGTTTAGTTTGGTTGAGAAGATAGTAGGTTGAGGGGCTTCATTGATTAGTAAACCTCCGGTGCTGGTAAGGTCGGTACTGTGGTCGTCCGTCTCCGGTTTGCCGGCCGATAAGATCACTGAGATTGACCAGCCAGCTGGGTTGGTTTGGCTATTCCTTTCTATTGAAAAGGAGTCAGCTGTCTGCGCGAGTCACCTTCCTTAGGCTCCGAGTCACCCTCTTCTAAGCTCCGCTGGACGACACGGCATTCTCGTTCTATAGGCCGCCGCCGGCCGTACTTGTGATGGTTCCCCAGGATCCAATAAAGCCACTTAGGTCTACGTTGCCACGATATTGGTTTATGGAAGCGAGCGGGCAGAAGTTCGGCCCGCTTTTTCATTTTTTCCAAAAAGGGATTTCCCTGTCTCACGCATATTCTGTCGTACCGGGCCCCACTGATTTGTTTTCGATCGGAGCATCAAGCAACGCCACCCGGTTCTACTTGACTAAGCTCCGTGCTCGTCCAAGGAGGGAGTTTGCTTTCCCCAACTTCCCCTTTGTGATAACAAGGCAGAAAGCTCCGACCCGGCATTCATGAGTTTCGAATGAAGAATGAGGAGGGCCCTACCCCTCTATTTTATTCCTTCCCTCAATCGTCGGTTTTTGAAGTTGGTAAAGACCCACCCCTTGTTTCAGTCAGAATGAGTCCCCGAGACATTGGCTTCCGCCAACAGTGAACTATTAAGGATCGCATCCCGCGCATATTCTACATTATAGCCTGCAACTAATTCCGCTTCCGCTTCTGGGAGATCAAACGGAGCTCGATTAGTTTCTGCTAGACAAGAAATAAAGAACATAACCAATACGGGGAACAAGGGAATACCGAACCATATCTGCTTTTGCGCCATGACAATCTCACTCAAATTACAGGAACCAACACATATTAGTACAGTATACCGGGGTCCCCGGCCAGAACCACACGTGCAAGTTTCCCTGCATGTGGCTCGTCCGTGCTTTTTTTTGAGGCGCTGCCTTTGACTCCGCATGGGAAACCCGGGCTGAACTTCAAACTTTCGTGTTAAGTAAGAGCATTGCATTTTCTAAGGTACTAGGGTGAGTCAGCAGCGTCTACCAAGCTCAGCTTTTGTCGAAAAGGCGTCACTGCTTCCTTTTTTGCGCCCGCCCTTTATTTAGATGCCGGGGCAAGGCAAGCCCAAGGAAAGTGACGGTTGCTTCCCAGCTCCATCTCGGTTGGCATCCTGCTCCCGAGAGGGTGTGGTCCTTGAGCGAACTACTCATGTGCTGTGTTGCCCCCCAAAAAGGAGGGGCATTTGGTGAGGAGCTACAGTCCGGTGGTTTCAAAGCCACTGATCGGAGGCGACTGGACTGGAGTGCTTTCATCCAATGATGCATGTAGGCTGAGCCATTCCCAAGTGGTGGCCCGATTCGCCTGGCCCGGTCGGGAATATATTCGAAATCTCGAGCGCACCGAGACTAGATATCTATGTTAGTTAGCGGGGGCGGGCTTTCTTCAGGCAGTCCCGCTGCGGCCTCTGAAAGTCCGTCCCTCCCGCCTCATCTTGATTTGGCTATTATACTTGTAGCCAGACATATTAGCTCCACATTTCACCCCCTTTTTTTCTATTTATGACTAGGCACTAAGAAGTCGCCCCCCTTCCTATTCAGCTTTGCTTGCCGCCTATTAAGAGATGAGTACCGGAGCGGCCGGCCCGCCTTTCATCATCATCTATACCAGCTGCCACGCACGACCCCATAGGAACGGTTTATGTGCCCTAATAAGCATAACGCGCCATCACCTACAGCCCTTTCCTCCGCCGGGGACTCCCACGAAATGAAAACGGGCGGCATCGTCGTATGCTCGACATTAGTTGCCCTGGTGTATATCCCGGAGTAATCCTATGGCCGATCTGTCACCCATACATTAAGGCCTTGGCCCCGTACCGCGCGGATAATGCCCCCCTTACGGGGGTTAGTCAGTTATTTGGTTTTTTCAGAGTGGATTCGGACCGCCACTTACTTCTATGAAAGCAAGGTTCTTGCCCCCCTCTCCCCTCCCTCATGTTCGCTCGTCCATTCGTTGGGTGATCCCTTGCTCTCACGTTCGAGTGTTTGCTCGTCGTTTAGGCCGGTGAATGAGATTTATGCCTGCTCGTTGCAGTCACCTCCGGGGTTCTTCGCACCTGGGTAGTACCAGGACCCCTGTGCCCCGGACTGCACTGTCCGCCCTATGACCCAAAACTCCAAATGAGCCTTGCGACGAGACGCGGACATTCCTCATGCTGCGGTTCCCTCCGGTCCGTTCCCGGGTTGGGTTAGGGGAAGATCCGAGCGATTGCCTTCGCGGATCCAAACGTGCTCACAAGGCGCACAATAAGAATAAGACCAATAGAGACTTCATAAGAGACCATTTGAGCTGCAGATCGTAATGCTCCTAGAAAGGCATATTTCGAATATAGAGGGCGCTCCCAACAATCCACGAGAATATCATACCCAACTCTGAACCGTACGAGCACGTCCTCTGTCACCCCCACCGCGCTTACGGCTCTATACCCCAACCCAACTTGCAAATAACAACATGAAAAGAATACACTAAGCATTTCCTATTTCTTTGTCCCCAGTGAGTAACTACTCTTTTCACTCAGTGAGTAACTACCTTTTTCACTCGTAACATTAGTAGTTACTCGTCTGTTACGCTTTTGAGAGATACACGAACGTAGTGTATCTCTCCAAAAGGAACATTAGTAGTTACTCGTCTGTGTAGAACGAAAAGAGGACTAGACTTTAACGCTCGCATTAGCAAATAGACGTATTCCTGAGCTTAATGCACGAAAACAATGAGAGATTAGCTCTAGTTGCCGCTGTTTCTGCGCGCGGGTAGATAAAACTTTTCATTTCCCCTTTTTAGGAGTATAGTAAGGATTCTCTTCCGTAGCGAAGCGCGTGAAGGCCTCTGCATAAGAGCAGTCTGCTTTTAGCTCCTGGATGTCTTGATCCAGTTTGGCCAAAAGAGTAGCATAATTAGCGGAAGGCCCCTCCCCCTCGGGTTTTGGATACTGCGTGTTGGCAAAGTCTTCCGTCATATCGCGGAACCTTTTTTCATCCCAAGTGGTATTTCCAAAATCAAATGTTTTATCTATTGATTTGCAGGCTCGAAAGGCCTTCTTGAGTAGACCCCGGACCTCCTCCCGCTTCCGGTCGAACTCTTGCCGCTGCTCTTCTCGAAGAGCCTCCTGGCGCCGTTGCTCTTCTCGAAGAGCAGCTTGTTCGAAGAAGTCGACGTCCTGCCTTGGTGGTGCATTCAAGTCGAGATCCAGGGGGCGGCGGCTTTCCTCCACCAGCCCTCGCCCAGAACCTGATACCGGGACGGGGGCTTGACTGCTTTGCCCGGATCCCTCCTCGTTGCCGGAATTATTCATCGGCAAAGGAGTGCTCATACCCGGAATGTCCCCGTCTGCGGGCGGGACTTTATCCAGGCCGCCGCCTAAAGGCATGGGCTCTCTCCCCTGCTGAGACCCCTTCAAGAATTCTACCAGTTGGTAGACAAGTTGGTGAATCCAAGCGCCGAGTCCCGACGTTAGGTCCAACAGGAGCTCCATGTCCGGGCAGAGGCACCAGAGAACCAGACCCACCAAAATAGAAAGAAATATGACAAATATTAGACCTGCAACTAACATTTCTGCTATGGCCCATGAAAATTGACCCCCCCTTGCCCGAAATCCTGCCAAGGCATAAAAAAAAAGTGAACTATTGAACTTTTAGTTAGTTCGATAGACCTCTTTTATTTCCTAATTTGCTTGCGAGCAGTCCTCGCATTAGTATGAGTTCGTTGACCGCGTAAGGGCAATCCAGCTTTATGACGAATTCCACGATAACGAGAAATAGAAATTAATCGTTCGATGTCGGCTCGTTTTCCCCTCTTCAATTCCCAATGAACAACATGATCTTGACGTATCATTTTTGGAATTTGGTCGATCTGATACTTAGTTAACTCATTCATCTTGATGTTCCCACTGATACCTAATCGATAACAAAGCAGAATGGCTTTTTTAGGTCCAATTCCATGTATTTTAGTTGAGGCAATTCTTACTTGTTCATCGGGAAGTGATCTAGCTCCTGAGATATATGGCATTCTTTATCCTTCTCTTTTCCTGGTCTTCTCGGCTGGAATCTACCATGGGCTACACCCTCTACTCTCGAACCAAAGACTATATCACTCGAGGGCCAGCAATTGAGAAACACTATCAAGATCATGGAGAACACCCCACTACCCTTCTGAAAGCGGGAAACTTTTACCACCCCTCCACCCCTTTGCCCTAAAACTAATGGGGATTGCTCCCGAATCAAAGTACCCTTTGCCTTTTCCATGAGCGTCTTCTTTTTTGTGAGAAACTCACTCTCAGCAGTTACCGGAGGCATCTTCCATTCATTTCGATTTTGGTCTTTCTGCACCATATTTAGATCTGCCCCTTCTGCGGTCCGGAATTCCCAGCAAATCCCTTACTCCCCGAATACAATGGGATTTCACACCTGGCAAATCTTTCACTCTACCTCCTCTGACTAAGACTATAGAATGCTCCTGCAAATTATGACCTTCACCTGGAATGTAAGCAAATATATCATGTCGATTGCTCAACCGTACTTTGGCTATCTTACGTAGAGCTGAATTGGGTTTTTTCGGTTTTCTCGTCGAAACACGCAGGCATACTCCTTGCTTCTGGGGGCATTTCTCCAAAGCTCGAGTACGGTCCGTACGCCGTTTTTCTTCTCTACCATGCCGAATCAATTGATTGGAAGTAGGCATCCCTCTTTCCTATGGCCCTCCCCCCTTTGCCCTATCACTAGCTAGTTCTTACTCCCAATCCAAAGCACCCCTTTTCCATTCATAGAGAAATCCTATCGTTAAAATCAATAAAAAGGCCATCATGGACCAAAATCCAAAGAGATCAATCTTGTTGAGAGATATTGCCCAAGGAAAAAAAAAGGTGACTTCCAGATCGAAGATAATAAATAAAATAGAAACCAGATAAAATCGTATATCGAAACGACTTCTGGCATCACCGAAGGGATCGAAACCACATTCGTAAGCCGACAATTTTTCTGGATAGGTCGAACTATTGGAAGAAAATAGAAAAGGAAGACCAACTAAGATCAAAGAAACTAGCAGACTGAACCCTAAATAGATTAAAATAGGTGCGAATTCCGACATAACCAAACCTTTCTTTTTTTTTCTTTTCACGCCTTTCCTTCGCCGACAAACACTGATTTCAACGTTGATTCCTTAACAGAACTAGCCCGCAATGCATCCAAATAAAGCCTTATTTGGCATTCAATAACCAAACGATCCTGTGCGTGTTAAGAATATAGCGTTTTCTTTTGAAACTCACTATTTATATGAAGCGAAGCAAGCGAAACGAAAGACCATTTTGATCTTAGGCTCTGAAGGTTACCGGCCACTACGGTCCCATTCCGGGGCGCTACTGTAGAGCACATTGGTCCTGAGCTTTCTCAATCCAAAATGATCCCCAAAGCGCGGATTCCACTGTTTAATAAAGACACTATTTACGAGTTTAATGAAAAGAGGAGATCTGAGATAGTAAATAGTAGTTCTGAGGGAAAAGATTGAGAGAGTCCATTTCTTAATAAAGAAGTAGCTACACCTTTGCAGAAAAGGAGATAAGGCGGCTGCACCGGTGACTGGGGCTATTTCACTTGTTTTAGCATTGGGGAGACAACAATTCATTATCGGTTCAAAGTACACTATCCAACAAAGAAGTAAGGAAAGCCTTACGTTCCTTTGAAAGCTGACACCCTTGCGCAAAGCATTGGAGGCGTGGTGAAATGAGTATCTTCTTCCGGCATGCGCACAATAGACTGGCAATGTACCCTCATAGGGTTACGGCTTATGAACTCAGTCCTTTGGCTGGGAGATGCAAAGTGAAAAGGGGTAAAAGAAACCTTCTATACTCTAAGCATTCCTAATATGTACGATCTGGAATGCATATTTCTGATGTTGCCACCATATTGCTAACAGGTTGTTGATCCAATTTGTACGCTTGTCTGGGCAAAGCACAAGGACCGTTTATTCAAGTGGTGGTATGTCGAGTGTGACCTGGTGGTAAGTGCCTGATTATCTTCTAATTAAGTTCTCATTCAACTAGATTTTGGCCTAATTTGTACTCAGTGAGGTACTTGAACCCAGTATTATACTACAATATACTCCCTAAGCCACAGCAAATACTCCCTTAACATGAGTTGCACGAGCTTGTTGATACGAGTTCATCGACTGACTAAACACGGTGGAACGCATCTTCGAGTACAAGGAGGTTCCTGACGAAGAAAAGGTCAAGATCGTTGCTATCCGACTCACCAAACATGCCTCGATCTGGTGAAAGGCAATTCAGAAAATCCAATAGGCAGAGTATGCAACTACAGCTAGAGAAAGAAATAGAATCCTCGCTAGGAACAACGGGCTATGGAGAGAAAAGCGGACAAAGAGCTCCATTACTGCTATCAGACGGGGAATTTACTTCATTTAATTGAGGGAAAAGAGCTTCATCATGTGGTTTATTGGTATGTCTACTTCGCTTTCTACATAGGGAATTGGATAGGAAGGTTTCAAAGTTTCTAGAGGAGATAGATTTGATAAGCCATTTGACTGCCGATGCATTGGAACACCGATCGTTCTATGGAATAGGAATTCCTACCCCTGCTAGACTTTAGTCTAGATCTCTTTGCTGCTCGACTAAACACAATAGTCGAGTTTCACCCAAAAGCGACAAAGACGAGATATAAGACAACGCAAATAGAAAGCAACTCGGTAACGAAAACGCGCTCCACCACTACCACGCCGGGAGATTTCTCGGGATCTCAAAAAGATGTAAATGAGAGACTACTTCAACGAGGAAAGGTCTCACTACAACTTGAAACAATACCAGCACGAAGGAGAGATGCGCTGGCAGCAAGAGTACGAGGAAATGCGCCGCTCGATGATTTATGGAAGGAAAAAGACGATAGTAGTAGCGGGACAACGTAACATCATTCGATGATTCTAGAACAACGGGAGCTGCTTTTTCACTAGGAAGATTTGACTCTAACTGCACATTCACTTCCATACATAAGCCAACTCACACAGTTATTGTAACTGGGACTAATTCTCGTCGTCAGATCAGCCGTTAGGCGAATGCAATCCTACACTATCTACCTCAATCAAGCCATAAACCAAAATCTATCTTTCTAGAGCAGACCAGACCGACACAACCAGCATCTCCTTCTTATTTATCTACAACCGCCACTTATTGGATCAAGTTATCATACTATACTGGGAACTTACTTAGAAGACTCTAAGGGGACGTACGGCCATTAGCATATCACTACAACCCATATTTAATAAGACTTACTTCATGGGTACTTTCGACAGGCTACTTTACTAATGATTTCAGAGAGGATGGGGGGCAGAGGTCTAGGTAAATAAGAGGTAGGACAAAAAGACGCTCTTTCCCATGGAACTCCTGCGAGTACCCATTTACTAGGCAGAGAAGGGGCTTGGCCTAGTGTACTCTGAAGCCTACCCACCTTGATGGAAAGCTTTCTCAGCCAGCAGCACTTTTCCAATTCATTGTTTGCATCACCTTACTATAAGCAGCATAGTTGAATGAAGCAATCGACATCGCTATGTGGCTCTAGCTTCGATCCATCTGTTCTCACGGAAGTGAAAGCCCCGCAGAAAAACTCTTATTAAGATCAATGAAACCCTACGAATTCAAATTGCCCAATTTAGGAACCTACACTATTAGTCCCATAATAAGTCTCATTCTCTATATCTATTCAAAGTAGTCTTTCCTTATTCTTATACCTAGGGAAGGGGATTAGTTCACTATTCCGATGCTAGGGTAATTCAGCTTGCTTACTTGACTCGGTAAGAAAGTAAGTAAACATCTTCCCGACTACTCATTGGCCAAAACAAGGAATCTTTTCAGCCCAAACAATTGACCTTTTGAGTCTTTTTTTTCATCAAGTTCGCATAAACAAGAAGGATAGCCCGGTGACAGGTTCTATTAATAGGACCAAGCAAGAGTTCTTATTCCAGCTTAGAGAGGCCAAGTAAGCGCAGGCAGGAGTGAACCATAACCATAAGAATGGGCCGATAATCCAACGAGAAGGAAGGCGGAATCCAAAATCCAGTATGAAATACCAGAGAAGGTTGTTCGGTAAGGAGCATAAAAGCACCCTGTCAATCGTCGAATACGATGTGTTCTTTGTGCACAAATACCTTAGCATCGGCACTAAATCCAGCAATGAACTTCATCTGGACAATACTCAAGGTGAGTGACCTAACGCATCGGTCTAATTCCTCTTTATTGTTTCTGTCTTTCGAATCCACTAGACCTAAATCTTGCTACTTCTATGTGTTGCATCTTTCGTTGTGAACACTCACAAAATCCTAGGTGGAGATTTGAGATTCTAAACTCGTTGAATCTGGGCGAAGCGACAGATTTGTTGTTCCGAGGCGCGCAGCGATGGAATTACCAGTCTGTTACCAACCATAAGGATGCCCACTAGTACGACAAATACGAGGACGTGAGCTAGAATGCGAGAGAGATAATACGGCTATTCTATTTTGAGAGAAGGTTGGATCATCAGACACTGCTGCTGCGGAGCTTTTTATGCAGGGCTTGACTGATCTTATGAATACGTACATATTGGTTGGTGGTGATGGTATTGCTCCGCAGTCTGTACCAAACACTGTTAATTCCCACGTAGCCAGAAATGCATCTACACGTAAAAGCAACCACCCCAATTTAGTGTCCAGCCAGCGTGGCAGTTGTGACCACTTTCCTCTCCATGCACCGTGCAGCAGTGCACCCGCATTCTCGTGATGCAATGCGCGGTAATGATAACTTGAAAGAAAAGGCACATCTCCATAGAGACGAAAGATGAGCTTCAGTTATTTTCAAGACCTCGATTGTGAGAATTCAAGCAGGATATGAAAGCTAGGATCAGAACCATCACCATTTTGGTGTTGAATTCTAGTGGCAGAGAAGAATGAACTCCAGGCTTCATTGAGAAAAACTCAGTAAAGTCGTTGAAACATGCTACCATTTTGCCAATTTGCCAAGTCAACAGATTGCCTTCAAAGTTTGCATCTATCAATCAAAAAGAGCCTCTTCAAATTCCTCCATTGAACCTTCGTGAGGAAGTGCCCCAAAAATGATTTCTTCAGTATGGTGAAAAGTCCCCTAGGCAAGCCATGGATCAGCGGATGTCGTAGAAATCCCCTCACAAAATCCCAAAGACTCCTTTCTTCTGTTTTTGTGCATTTATCCGAGATTCAAGATATCTTAAGACTTTTTGGTAAACAAGAACCAAGCAGCGTCAATAAATGCAAGCTTTTTGGATGGTTCTTTCTATCTCCTGACCAGAAAAAGCAGATCTTATTGGAGCAGGTATAAACAGCTTTCTCAAATCCCAGCTTCTGAATGTCAGATTTTTTCTTACCACTTTTCTGGCCTCTGTCAACTCTTTTCCATTGCCTTTGTGAACATGTGCTTTGGTCTTCTCTCGGCTTGAAGGTGGGCAGCATTCGTTTGAGTAGGTAAAAGGAGTAGTGGGAGTACGAGTAGTTTATTATTAAGGGGGCATTATTCTTTTCCATAGTCAGATTGGCCCCGGGCATTTGTTAAAGACTTCGAGTCCGGAGTGGGAAAGCAAGCAGGAGAAGTCCAAGAAAAAGGAAAATAACTAGTAGAGTAGGATAACACACAAGTAGAATCAGCTACCAGTCCTACACTCCCAGGTCCTCTTGATGAAAAATCCTTCTACCGAAGCATAAAGTAAGGTGAAACCACTATATCTATCTAACTAATTCATAAAATTTTGCAACTCCTTACCTTAAAGCGTTGCGTTAGCAGTTGAACTTAAGCGTCATTCTTGTCCACCTACTACTCCTACAGCATCTTCTTTTCGTACAGCTATGGAACAAAGCCACAAAGAAAGCCCTTTCGTTTAGAAGCCGGAGGAAGGCGAGGATCACGTCAAGTCATCATGCCCCTTATGCCCTGGGCGACTCACGTGCTACAATGGACGGGACAAAGGTCGCGATCACGCGCGCGATCCCGCGAGGGTGAGCTAACTCCAAAAACCCGTCCTCAGTACGGATTGCAGACTGAAACTCGTCTGCATGAAGCAGGAATCGCTAGTAATCGCCGGTCAGCCATACTAGGTGAATTCGTTCTCGGGCAATAGATCATCCTTTTTGATTTGAAAATGTGTGAGGAATCCCTGAGTTCTTATCTCAATATGTCGATCCGTTTCAATCGGTCCTCATTATCCAGCCTCTCTACTGCGTAACTCCTCCTGGTTGTTGTCTCTATCTAAGTCGAGTGACTCGTCCCTCTAGAAATCCGCTAATTCCGTTTATTTCAATCCCTCCTAAGCCATACTAGGCTATAGTCCGCTAATACTAATCGTTCGTTCTCTCAGTTTCAAATGTCGAGTCTCTTTTTTCAAGTAAGAAGTTCATGGTTTTTTCATCTAGTCTCAATCTGCATTAGTCTAAAAAGCGGCGTTCATTATAGCATAAGTGTATCACTATTTTCTATTTCTATCTAACTATATTGGGATTTCTATGAGAAAAAAGCAAGATATTGAGTTTGTGCAGTCAAGCTAAAGATCGTATTTGGTATCAGTATCAAGTTCCTAATCGTATTGTGTAATGTGTTAAGGTATCAAATGTTTTTTAGTGTATGGCCAAGTGAATCAAAGGGGTTGTCTAATCAATCCTAAGTAGGCTAGTAGATGACTAGTTGACTCTCTCTCAAACATAGCCTAGCCCATAATAAGGCAGAGTGCAGTGGCTTTCCGGAGACCTGCCCTGAAAGTCAGAAAGCTGAGTTACTGCTTCGAAAGTTCGGTTCGAAAAGTACTGACACTAGAGTAAAGCTCTCTCCCTATTTCAACCCTTTTTGCTTCGCACAAGTGGATTTCCTATTTGATACTCTCAACTGAGCTACAAGTTCAAAAGTGAACAAAAACAACCTATCAATTCAAGTTAGATTGATTGAAGCATCAACCCTTTTTGCATCGCTCATGTGATTTTCATTCCCTTTTTCTTTTAGCTCAAGTTATTTTCCTTTTAGCGTAGTAAGGGCCCGGATGCATTCTCCACAAGCATCCTCTCATCGGACATCCCTGTTACTCAATCGGGCAATTCAAGTAGCGATGGTTGACCAGTAAACCCATGTTATGCCTTTGCCCTAGGTCGGTTTGAACACGTTGTTCTATTGAAAGCTTATTAGGAAGCTGAGTCTTGACCTTTTCGTTTCTCAATAGGAAGTGTGGTGCCCGCCGTTCAAGCACATAATAGAATCGAATCCACCCGATGTGGAAGAACGTGTTTAGTTACGCTAATCCTTGTGGATTACTTCACTCTGATGAATCATTCTTAGAAAGTCCCCTCCATATGATCCGTACTGTATTTTTCAAGTAAGGCACATTCCACTTAATGAATAACCTTGGCCCCAGGCTTTCCTTTCCAAAGAAGTTATTGAGGGGAAGATAGACTGCCTACCCTTTGAAACTAGAAATAATAAGTGAGACTTGAAATGCCCAGCAGGAGCAAGGGCGTTAGCTTCTATGCTGATTCGGATTTGATTCCGTATGATCAACCCCTTACTGACGTTTAGCCCCACCCAGTAAACTACTTCGGATTTCGAAACTCATTCCCGGGTGCTCAAAAAGGCTTTCCGTTCTTGGCAGTCAGTCGGGGTTGGTATTGATGCTACCGAGCTGTACCAACTCATATTGACCGGGACTCCCAACCAAAACAAGTTTTTGTCTTGATTTCTCCAGATCCATTTCTTTTTGTTTTGGGCGAACGACGGGAATTGAACCCGCGCATGGTGGATTCACAATCCACTGCCTTGATCCACTTGGCTACATCCGCCCCTATCCCCGCGCACAGCTTTCAGTCTCTATCTACGATCAGATCCTTTCTGAACCCACGCGAACTTACTTTATGTCTGATAAAACGTTCCCCTTCGCTTCGGCGTAAAGTGCAAGAATCTCTTTCGCAAATGTGCGCGCAAAGACCTCGATGCTTATTGATAGGGCCCCAGCTTGGGAAGGAAGGTAGGTCTCTTGGTCTATATCCAAGCAAGAAGGTGTGGAGGGTTCTCGATAGGCCGGCGGACCATCCATTGGTTAAGTTGGGGCAGTTTGGGCCACATAGGTCAGGTAATGTTGGAGGAGAAGAAGAGGTCTTGTCTCTATACTACGTCATTTTTTTTGACATATGAATTTGGTTCGTAAGTAGCCCGAACGAACGCTTCAATCGATAGTAGAAAGGGCGGGCTTATTCTTCTATTTTCTAGAAAAAGGAAGTCATTCTCGTTTTCTAATCGAAGAAAAAGTGAGTTATTGATTGAAATCTGAGCAAATCAATCTAGAAAATCGTTGTGACAAAAAGCGGGATTGACCAATAGGAATCACTGCGGCTTTTCCCTTCTTTGAACTAGAACTTTACTTCCCTTATTTGCTGTTCTAACTCAATTCCTTTTCCCGGGATCACTTCTTCTCAGACTGCTTTGAACTGGGAACGATCTAGTCTTTTGCATTTGAATTACACTTATCTTTTTCTAGAAACTGTGTTTGCACTGCTTGTCCCTCCCTTGGTGTATCGGTATTTCACAAAAGCACTATCTGAGAACTGTCCAACGGAGACTGCAACAAAGGAATTACACTTCTTCCTTTCATCACTTATAACTGACTTGAGGTTGTTTTTGATGTGAATTTGTTAAAAAACAAAGAATTCTTCATTTATCATATTAATTTCTCATATTAGGTAGATATTCAATATTAATGAAAGAACTCTTGGCTATTTATTATTCTACTGGCTAATAACTAGTAAGAAGAAGAAAGACGCTCTCGCTTTATTCAGATAATGAAAACTCATATCGTTCCATGCTATTAACAATTGTTTGTTCCAGCTCAGTTAGCTTCCTCTTATGTCTCAGAAGAGTTTCTTTGGCGGATATCTTATCAGATTGAACTAGTCTACTCATTAATGTAGGGAATCGACGATATGCTATTGATGGATCACTAAACGATTCCACAGAGATAGATTCTATTTGCCACTAACCATGAATGCACTACCTGCCTTGTAACAAACCGGGGGTTTACTAAACAATAATGCCATGAATTTCTCATTGGCTTACCTCGAAAACAACGCGGCAAAGATTCTTTGATGGTGGTGGTGAGTAGAGGAAGGTATACCGCGTAGACTCTCATCCAATGGAACAAAGACAAAGTGGCACAGGAACTAACGATTTGATTGGCATTTTCTCAGATGATAGTGGGTAGGTATGCGGAATCTCCATTCAAAAGCTTCTTGTTTCATACCCTACGCCTCAACCAATTCAAGACCCACAAAGAAATCAAATCAAAGACATGCTACGAGCGCTCGCTGCCAATAAGAAAATCTGTTTTGAGTTAGTAGAAAGCCGTGCTGGAGATTGACCAATCCGTAGGCAACTGACTGATGCGAACAGCTCTAAACGAGGTAAATGAAAGTTGAAAAGGTAGTGGATAAAATGAACTACTCAACCCAGTAAGCATGAATGACCTTTGTCCCGGTCAATGCTAATCTGATCTAGCCTTTGCTGAGAAACCTACTTTACCAAGCTCTAATTCCCGGGGCCCTAGTCACTTACCTAGCTTATAAAACTGGAGCTGCTTTTCCTTTGATTTTGACTTATACTTACCAGGCTATACTTGACTAGCTAGCTTACTCGTCCATACTTGGCTTGGCTACGTGTTTGCTAATGGAATGACCAGTTATTCCAAATTCCAGGAAAATGGAATCAATAGCAATAGGAAACCACGCACAGATGCTAGGAATTCAGACCGTATCTCCTTTTCGTGTACCAGTTATGATCTTAGCCTCTACCACCCAATTTGACAACTGGGTTATGACCATCCTTTTTCCTTTACATAGTATGAAACTTTGGTGAATGTTCCGCATGAGCATAACAGGGGCACCAACTTGCAGTTCGAGTGCATCAGCATAGTTTTGAGCTCTTTCCTGTGCTATGACTAAACCCTAAGCTTATGAATCGCTGTCTTTCTTTGAGATACGCATAAAGAGGCTCAATAGATGAGGAAGGTGGGGATTGTGAAAACTTGATAATGGTCGTTTTTGATCTACATCTGAGAGACCTTTGCTTCTTTGGCAGGTTTCTTAACGAGTACTTGGATAAGGCCAGTAGGATAGACAAGGCATTCCTCTAGCATCAACTATTAATTCTTTCCTGGGCTGGGCGACTTCCTCTTTTTTTTGATTTCTTTCATCTTTATACTTCTCATTGCTCGATATAACTAGTACTGTATCAGAGGCCAGGGGCCGTGCCGCCAGCTATTTTGACCAGGTAGTGTAGATGTGAGTAAGGTGGTTTTACCGAATGTTCTCGACAATCTGCATGCTGGCTTTTCCCTTCTACGCCTGGAAGGATTTACTAGCCCACGTAGTCACATAGATCTTAAGCCTTTCATTTAGTCTTCTAGTCCACAGACCGAAAAGCCTTTCCTTTGACTCCATTCCAAAGACTTTTTTTTTATGAAATCAATTCCAAAATTACATGGAATAAGATATATATCTCTATATATGAGGGCGCTTCGCCCCTTCACTGCCAACCTTACCTCATCTGCCCACGAGTTTCTGCTGTAAGCAGGCACAAGCAAAAAAGCAAAGTCATAAGAGGAGAAAGAAGTCAATCTATGGGTCTTGCCTTGATTAGTCTTACCCAAATCCTACTTCACAATGCGGAAGAACAATGAGAAGTGAGACCAGCAGCCTATAGATGCAAGCCGGAAGAAGCCAAAGAGTTACAAAAGCAAGTATCCGAGTTGATGGAGAAAGGCTTTGTTAGAGAATCCATGAGTCCTTGTGCCGTTCCTACACTTTTGGTACCAAAGAAGGATGGTTCTCTGCGGATGTGTGTTGATAGTAGAGCCATCAACAAGATCACCATAAAATCTCGTTATCCCATCCCGAGACTCGATGATATGCTAGATTCGTTACATGGAGCTCAAATCTTTGAGGCTATCACCAGATTCGTATGAAGGAGGGAGATGAATGGAAAACTAATAAAAGACAAAGTTTGGACTGACTCTATGAGTGGACTGTTATTCCATTTGGCTTGTCTAATGCTCCTAGTACTTTTATGAGGCTTATGAATCATGTACTACGAAAACAACTAGGTCACTTTGTTGTTGTCTACTTCGACGATATTCTTGTTTACAGCAAGTGCCTAGAGGAGCATGCTCCGCATCTCCGACAAGTGTTTGAAATCCGTAGAAGGGATCAACTTTATGGTAATATCAAGAAGTGTAGCTTTTGCCAAGATCAGATCATTTTCCTAGGGGGGGTACGTGGTATCCAAGAATTGGAATTCAAGTGGATGAGGAGAAGATCAAGGCAATCCGAGAATGGTTAACTCCTACAAACTGAACCGAGGCGAGAAGCTTTCATGGCTTGGCACCGAAGGTTTTTCAAGAATTTTAGTTCCATTGTTGCTCCTATCACTGAGTGCATGAAGAAAAAAAAAGGCCGTGAGGTTTAGCTAACGCTACTTACTTTTCTTAGAGAATGGCTGGATAAACAAAGCTATGGCTACTTGCACTGTCCAGTAATGCATAAACTTGTCTTTCACCGACTTTCCCCTTGAATCTTAGCATGCGCAAGTCAGGATTACCTGAGGTAGCATGGATAGATAGTAAAGCTTCCTCTACCCCGTCTATTCCTCAGTCAGCACATTCTCTTCTCTCTCCACCTCCCACTCTGAAGGGTTCCCCCCTTCTTATTGGCCTATTAACATGTGTATTTGCACCTTGCATTGATGCCCAGGGGAATACTTCTCTCCACACTTCAAACATAGTCCTAAAGCTCTCCTGTCATCCCAAGGGGAATTCCCGGAATGAGTATTTCCATTTACTGGCTTCTGCCCTTGCTGCTGATTTTTGTCCACTGCTGTTCAAAGTTTGGAGTTTGGATGAAAGGTATGGACCTCGAATACAGTTATTCTCTCGCATTACAAGTCTTTATTTCGAAAATAATAATAGAAAAGGTTAGATACCTAATAGAATAGTGACTCTTGCCGTATTAATACATCTCAACTTATCCCACAATCAGTTAGGAGGGAAAATCCCGGAAGAAATCGGGAAGATGAACTCTTTTGAGTCTATTTACCTGAATATGAATAACCTATCGGGAACTCTACCACAAAGCATGCCCACTTGAAACTCTTTAGGAGTGAGTCAAAAATCTTTCAGACAACAACTTATCCGGGAGTATTCCAACAGGTCATCAATTGCAAACACTTGAGCCCAACCCTTTCACACAAGAGAAAGGAGAAATTGAGTCCGGATCACTTGTCAAAGCAAGAAGTAAGGCACTTATGCTGAAACTATGTAGAACACGGGCAATGCACTTCTCCGAATTCATATTTCCATGCTGCTTTGGAAGTGCTTACTCACCTAGGAAGGAGCTTGGTATAGCCCTGGGTCGGTATAACCATGGTCTGTATAGCCATAGTCAGGTAGATTATTGAATCAAGGATTAGAGAGAATCCCCTTTCTCCCAGCAAGAAATGCAACTGAAAGGAGTGTAATTAGCAGGAATAACCTATAAAGTCTGCGATCTGCCTGAGTGAGGAGATAACGAAAGTCGTTTACTTTGCGCCTCGCCAAACCCTTACAATTCCCCTTCTGCCAGAATGTGGAAGATATATGGGTTGAAGTTCGAAAAATTGACACGGACCAAAGTACCACTTGATTGGAGAACTCGGCAGGAATGAAGCGTTGCTGGCTGAGAAATTGATCCTTTTGAAACAGAAATCGTAATAATGTTATTAGTCGAGTGTGAATGTCGATTGCGATTGGCAGCCTTTATCTTTATTTACTCCTTTTCGCGAGGTAAAGGAATGTTGGGTCAGGTGGGGTAGATCGTTGTGCTATAGAATTGCCCGCTACTGTCATTCAGTAAAAAGAAAAGGCCGATTTCAACCGTATCGCTACACTCAACTTATCAGTCTCGTAGGTGATCTCCCTCAGACAGAAAAGCAGCTACTGTTCTAGAAGCTTGGCGCGCGTAGGCGGATTTAGGAGATCAAACTGCCTTCATCCTATTGGGTGGATCCCTCCACTTGGATTTGGGTATGATCGCAGGAACTTATTACTAAGGTCGACTACAATGCGCCGTAAGGTTCTTCCGGCGATTTTTCTTCCCCTTGGAAAGAGTTCAATTTGGGTTGCATACCTAAAGTACGCTACGATGTGAGAATCCAGGATCTTTAGGAAATCTCGCATAGTCATCTCGTAGCCTCCCCTTTTGAGTTGGTCCTCTATCCTCGGCCAAGTGAGCTTTTCTTTCCACTGCTTCATGGGTACGGCAGCTCTGATTTGGCCTGCTCTATCTAAGGAGAGAACCAGGCCGAGCACTCGCAGGTTTCCTTGGCTCTTACTGAGTTTCCCAAAAGCAACCCGGTGGATTGCGACCCAAGAGAAGCGTATTTGCAAGGCGTCGAAGCAACTCAACTAGAAACCCGAAGACCCCCGAAGGCAAGAGTCGAACAACAGAGATATGAAAGCGGTACCACGCCAACAACCGAAGAAGAGCCCGGAAGAAGCGAACAATAACCATTTTCCCAACGATAGAGTTGTTTCACTTTTTCATAGAGGGCGAAAAGCTGGAAGAAAAAGCATTAGATTTCATGGCGTAGGAAAGTGAACCAATTATTTCGTATAAAAGAAAAGCTCTGCCTACGAATGCTTACTTGTAGGCAGCTCTACTATTCCTGAAGTTCCAACTGTACAAACCGGTATTCGGAAGCAATAGGGATACTAGTCATTCTAGCACTTTCCTACTCTTCGTTATCCACCTGTTGTTCTATTCTTGGATCGAATCGTAATAAGGTCCTTCCTTCAATGCTACCATTGGAAAGTAGCCATTGGTTTTTGCGCTAGACACAGGCTTTTTCCAGTTATCTACACTCCAATTCTTCCTACCATGAACAATCTATAGCAACACCATGCCGAAGCTATAGACATAGGTTTTCTCAGTTATACTAGAGTTTGTCAACCACTCTGGCCTGCCTCTTCTATCTCTTAATGTGTTGAACAGACCTTTGAATGGAGTGGAGCTAACAAGCTTGAAAACCCCCCGCCCGCTATCTTCAACTCTTTTCTGTCATCAAGTAGGATGCTCTCTGGACCCACGGTTCATGTACTCAAATACTAGCAGGGCAGGCAGGTGTTAACAGCAGAAGAAAACCTTCTTTATTTGAACTCTACAGAGTACCCAAACTATTTGCGCTCTAAGAGGTGCTTAGCTTCTTGTAGAATAAACCAAGACATGAGCCCCGTCACATGATGCGCAATCTTTTATGCATGGATCCGGCGAGCCTAATTGCTAATGTGCCAATACCAAGGCGAGAGACCTTTGATTTTCCATCTGTGCCATCACTACATGAAGGAAGAAGCTTTCTGGGCAAGACCCAGTCGGTGAGGCGGGCATAAGTGAATACTCTCTATAAGAACACACCTAGTCCCCCCATTGGTTGGAATTGCCAATCAAAAACCTTCCTTTATATCTGATCAGCCCTTGGTGTTCAGTAAGCTTGCCCTCACTTGTCTGTCCATCTGCCAGCTTAAGAAAAAAAATGGCAGATGGACCAACAAGCTTCAGAATACTGTTGGGGAGCCAAGCAGGGCAGAGATGGCTAAAGCTCTCGACGAGTATGTGTTCGAGAGTGTTACCTTGAATGTGAATCGACTGCCTTCTTCCTCCTCTGCATTCTCTACACCGTATGAGAAGTTGTTCTTCAAATCACCCAACTATCAATTTCTTCGCGTGCTTGGATGTTTGTGTTTTCCCTACACACGCCCCTATGCCTTACACAAACTCGAACCCCGTTCTACTCCCTGTGTGTTTCTTTGGTATTCCTCTTGCTGGGTCTAAATGTCTAGATCTTGCAACGAATCGCCTCTACATATCTCGGCATGTGCTATTTTATGAGCTGTCATTTCCTTTCAAAGAAAATCAATGCCTACCTCGATCTCCAACTGAGACCTGTTCCAGTGCTGCATCCTTTCCGCCTGTGCTTTCTTCTGCCAACTGAGCTGTCTGCTACAACGTAATAAATAGGCTACTGTCCGTCCGTCTCTCGGCGAAGTCATTCATAGTAAGTTCCCTACAAGAGAAGAGCTTTCTTGCCAGGGTAGAAGCGACCATGCTGCTACTCTCCTTCAAAAGTCCTTTTTCCCCAGAATTGAATCGAGTTGAGGTGGTGACTCGATCAAATCAAGTAAAGCGAACTAAATCAGTGTTTTGAGCGCTTACGCATTCAGTACCATCGCTTCAGCAAAAGTCAATTGAGTAAGAAAAGAACTAATAACTGCAGTTACGAAGACAAAAACGGGAAAGAGTGGACTACCAATTCATAGATCCTCCTTCACAGGAGGCGAAGTATACTAGGGCTGGAATGCTCTTTTATGTGGGCGATTACCTGATTGCACGAGAAAGCGAATTTCTTCTCTGGGAGGGCGCTATAGAGAAGCGAGATCTTTCTTTCTTCATGGTAAGCGCTATGGATTCTAAGTACCAGTACTCGAATCAGTAGTCCCCGTACCCCTTTGCAGCTAGTCGAGTTACATGGTGTCAAAAGCATGGGATTCTTCTCACAAGAGCTGATTCCAAAGGGTTTGTATCAAATATTTCCTGCCCTGCCAGCCTTTTGGAGTGCCATGTTTCGAGTATGAGTAGTTTCTAGTAGAAATTCCCTTTCCAGCAGTTGCCAGCTATATAGTTGCAGGCCTAGTTTCTCTCATTGATTGATATAGTTTATGTGGCAAGCAGCCCGTTGGAAGTTAGGGCTTTGAGGCGGAGTTCTAGCCCCTCCATCCATTAGGAGTTGTCTGAAAAGGGAGTTTGCTTTATTCATGGGGAGTGCTCTTAAGCCCAAGCCGGAGCTAGTTGTTGGAATGATAAGCGAATCCCCCCCTGTTTCCCCTGAAGGGCATCAGATTCCCTATTAGGTAGGTTGAGATATAGGGTAGCTAATAGAGTGCTCCCAGGAAGTATATTATCCTTGAAAGTTCTAAGACCATCTAGTCCTTCGCGCTTCCTGATGGTGGGGGTGAAACGGGTTTGGTTTAGGCCTGACCCCAGTAGTCTAGTTTTGACTAGTCTAGCTATAATAAGAAATTGAGGTTGAGCTCATTAGAGTAAATAAGGGAGAGTGACACGAGGGAGAGGGGAATGAGGAGGTTGCGTCGTACCTGATCTTCCCGATTTTCATACCGTAGCAATCTTTCCCTTAGAGAACGCTCATATCGAAGATATAGGATAGGCCTTTTGCGAGCCAGCAGTGCCCAGTCTAGTCTCACCATCCGGCTAACGCCCTTCCTGTTTCACTTTATCAAATTGCAGTAGGAGTTTATCTCAATCCATCAGATCTAGGAAAAACCTTTCTGATCCATGCCTCTTTGAATTTACTTCATGGCAGTTTCCCAACCCTCTAGTTTCCATTTCAGTCTTAGACAGGTTCCCTTTCCTCTTAAAGAGGAGTTCGGCAAGCTATCATGTGAACCTGATATAGAATATTCTAGTTACGGAAGACTCTCTTTCTACTTTCTTCTTGTCCAGGGGATGGCCTTCAATTGTTGGATGCCTTTTCACTAGCCACATGGCTTTCTTTTTATCGCCAGGAGGATAAGCAGAGGCCTTAGCCATAGGTATTGGGAGCCTCAGTGCTGAAAGAGCTGACTGATTTCTTGTATTTCCAGATGGATTTTCTTGAAAGCCAGTTCCTTTTTGAGCTTTATGTTGTTTTCTATTTTCTTTGTGGCGCTTTTTCTCTTAACTCCAGGCCCACTACTCTCATTCAGTCTATCTTTGCTAGCTAACGAGATAGGATTTGTCCGGTGGATCAACTACTGAATGAACTGATCTACCTTATCTATGATAATATGCCCAAGAAAAATAGGACAAGGAGTGGACAAATACACACATTCTAAAGCGGCACACTTTGTGCATATCACGTACAGTAAGGGATTGCTCTCGATTCGTTCTGCTCCCTACTTAGAATATATGCTTTGCCCGGGTCGAATCGTTTCACGTATTGTGCCTGGCAAGTGAACGGATGCGCGGATGGTGCGTAAGGATGAAGACAGAATAAGAGCAAGGCATCACCCTTTTCAAGCAATATCCTAAGTGATAGAGAAACGTTAGCCTAAACGGACCAGTTCCCCTAGTCGTACCATTCAAACACAAAGAGAAACACATCTTTGATTTACCAGTACTGCGTAAACAGTACCAGCAGTTCCAAATATTAAGTAATAAATAAATCAATGCAGAAGAACAGATTAACCCAGATTCTGACAAATGAATTGATTCTCGAGCAACCCCACACTCAGAAGCTGTGTGTCCAAGCTCAAGACATTGACTTTTCTAGTCCCCGTGTTTTTGTCCTACTCCCATTTTCCCCTAAGCGGAGCATTGGAAGTTGGGTCAGAAAGGAGTAAACACCGGTCAAAACGTCCTACCCGCGATTTGCCCTCAGTAAGTGCATTTTGCAAATGAACTTTTTATGCCAGCCTATAGCCAAAGTGATAATTGCTTTCGCGCTAGTGCGCTTGCTCCGTTGCTTGTTCCGTTGCTTGTTTGTTGATTTGACTCTTTTTCTTGGCTCGATAGATTGTGGGGTCGCAGTTCAAAAGCGAGATCCCAACCTGGTTAACATTCCTTTCTTCTATATCAATATCCAGGCTGCTCTACAAAGAACTTACCTAGATCTCTTCCTAGGTCAGTATCGAAGATGTACGGTGCTACACCATGCTCTACACCTATACACAAAGTGTCCAAAAAGGTGGGTCCCTTACCGATCCACATCTCTAACCTAGCCTTGTTGTAGCCAATATGGTACTATGACGCGAGCCTCTATATCTTTCTTGCTATCTAAATTGATGCACTACCACAACGTTGACCTAAAGAAAATTTCTTCGCTACTTGAAGCACACTATGACTCATGTATGTCCTACTCCTTCGACCGACTTATTATCTTGATCTTAAGGAAGGCGGGCACGAGGTAACTTTGACTTGAGTCAATTACGTCATAGTAGCTATTGCTGTCAGAATAAGCTATCTTCAACTGTTCGTCTTTTGTTCGAAAGTCAAGGAGGTTGGAGGACGACGCATTTCTTTCTTCACAAACCTTCTTCTTATGTTTCATTTGTTTTTCTTTCTATATACGTATGTCTTTCTTTGGTATATAGGCACAGACTTTCTCAACGTTTCGATAGACAAATCCTACCAATGCAAGGTAATCCACTCGTTTCCAACGAATAGCTTACAGTCTCTGCACCTATCTTTCGAATAGCTTACAGTTTCTGCACCTATCTTTTTGATTCAATAACTAGGTTCGACTTTTCTCAAAATCAAGATTGGGCTCCGGATTGCCCATTTGGAAAGAGTACTATGTATCTAGCTCAGTAGACGACTTTCCCCGCAACTGCCCGCATGCTTTCTTTGGTGTATAGCCATACCTGGGAGGATTTAGCATCTAAACTGAATCTTTCATATCACCAAATATACGCACCGCAGTGCAGCAATTGCTCGTGCTTCTTGGATTCAATTCATCCCGCTCAAAAACCAATTTGATACAAGGCTAGCATTATGGTAGTAAAGTGCCCCTCAACGTATTTCTTTTGGGAAGCACTCTGCACTGAAGCAAACTGGTACCTTCGAGCTTCAAGATAGCAGGAAAAGCCCCCCCTGAGTACCCGGCTGTCAAGCCTTTTTTTCTCACTTTCAAAGGTGAGTTGTTTCCTTGGAAAAAAGCGCCTATACAATAAAGTACGCGCGGCGGGGAGGGCTTCGTTTTAGTGCTGCTTGAGTGAAGAAGCCTTTCTGTTCTTCGGTGGTATTATCTTATTTTGAGAACGCACTTTCTTCGACTGCTCTAACTCCTAAAGGGGTGGCTAAGGTAGCGATCAGATCAAGGACAAAGGCTTTATGCCGCGGCGCCGAGTGCTCAGCAAGAGAGAATGAAAAAAAAAGAGCTTTTCAAACAATAAAGGCATCTTCTCTTTTTCAATAGGAAGCATTACTCGCTTGAGAAAGAGCCCTAAGTCTTCCATACCTACCAAGTCTCACTGATGGATGGCCCTAGCGAACTAACTCCTTCTACAAACCGAGAAAAAGCACCTTCACTTGAGTTTTCTTTCTTCGAGGTAAGGTTAAGTTCGTGACGCAGGGCGGGATTAGTCTACACTAAATAAAGCCAGGACTTTAATATCCTTCGTGCTCAAATTTCTTAGCGCGCTTGATGAACTATAGCTACTGCATAAAGGCTCGCTCAAGTTGGAATGGAGCACGTAGAGAACGATTTTCCAACAGACATAGCCATCGGTCCGGGAAAAACAAAAGAGGTCTTTCTTATCTGTCTTATTTGAAAATGCTTACTACTCGATTCATTGAAACCTTAATGTCTTGACTGCCCACAGACAACGTTCCAAGTCCATAAATAATGAGCCCGTGGCCGAAAAAGGACTTGTATAGGCTTAACAGCCAAGTCCAGTTAATTCAATTCAGAAGATGAATAATACGGTTACAGTATCTACAGAGCAGAGACTAGCTAGAAGTAGCATGGTTAGAGAACACCCCTTTGAGAGTATAGGTTTGTTGGTTAAAGAATCGTCAAGGTAATGTCAAATTTCATAAATGAATAAATACACATAATCTAATTGTTTCGGATTGGTATTCAGAAACTTTTTGTTCTAACCCCAATATCTTACCACTAATACACTAGAGCATTGGCAGCTAATTTAGTGAATATCACTACTTTCTCAAAAAGTGGGCAGTTGGCACTGTGCAAATCCCTTGGAATTAATACAAACTAGGTATCGCTGAACCCGTTCTCAACAAAGGGGCAGGGTTTTATTGAAATGCTGTCATTATTCAAGTCGTACCTACCAAGAACATGTTTTTGAGCGGGACCACTCATGATGGGGTCCTTGTAATAGATAAAGGTTTTTTTTCATCCTGCAAAGTGCCTTCACCGCAATTTTGGTTATCAATGAAGCAAATTCGATCTCCAATGCTGCTCATCTGGACCCATTGAGTGCTTCCATTTCCTTGTTCAAGCCAATGGATTGGAAAGCTAATTCCCCTGCACCAATCATCCCCAGCCGTAAAAGCGAATATGAGAATCTGGAATGCTAACAATGGGGTCTCCGCTTCTCAACATCTCTGTTTTTCCTTGCTTTTGGTGTTGTTCTCGCAGCGTTGGATCTAGAGCGGTTGTTTAGCGAGTGGGAGTAGCGTTCGCGATAGCTCTTTTCAGGGAGTAGTTCCCCCGGCAGTTGTTTATTTATTCCCAGATATAGAAGCTACCTTACTTCGACCAATAGGTATGATAGCCGGGATTGAGTTGATTTACTAATTACTAATGGAACTGAATTACAGCTATCCGCGTTCAGCAGCAGGTTTCGAATAAAAGGAAAATAAAACGCGTCGCGTAGAGTAAAGCCCAATAATAAGACATTCCAAATAGGAGCCGGAAAGGAGGCGCGTAGCGGTTGCTCGAATATTCCATAGGACAATTGGAAGACAAAGCATGGTCAGGGTAAGTACTCGTAGGCATATGTTTCGGTTGGGGTAGGCGTAGGACCTTATGCGGATGGGGTTCTTTTTCTTGGAATAAGTAGTCGTATGCTCCTAAGCGAAGGGCGTTGGCATCTTTGAAGTGAAACTTCTCTCGATAGACCAAATCCTGATTGATAAGTAGTAGGCAGAGAAGGTGAAAGCATAACTAGCTAGCTCATCCCGGCTAGGCAGGAGTGACAAGAAGCAATAGTATGGTGGCTTGGATAGATGCTGTGAAGAAATACGTGGCTGCTTTGAATGCTTACTCTTGAGGCGCGAAGCGGTGAAACACTCGCACAAGAAGAAGTGCAGTTATACCTACAGTGCAGTGGAACAGCCTATTACCAGAAATTCTCTTCCGTGCTCTTTGGGAGGTAATTTGCAAAATGCATTTCTTAACGTGTGATAAGAGTTTGTATACATGCAGCAAGCTGCTGGCTTTCTTCATCCTATTTGCAAGCTAAACAAGGCCGTCAGGTCTGAGTGTAAGTGAAGAAGAAGAGCCCTAAAATCTACCCGCAAAATCTAAAGAAGGAAAATTTGTCCACAAAAACAAGATAGATGAGAGTTTGGAAGCAAAGTGTTCAGAGCACTCTTCTTTCAACGAAGACTTTGTAGCTTCGCTCCTTCAATTATCTAAACCAAAGGGGCGGCTAATTGATGAGAACAGAACTGGGTCAAAATTCCTGAGATTTTCAGCAGAATTCTTCTTCATCTGTTAGAGTTGCATTCAAATTGACATTCTACCTTGTGAACCTACATGTACTTGTAATTGGAATGTATGGGGCATAATATGTAGGGCTTCGATAGTACAGCGGTATGATATACTATATATGATGCTCCATGTAGGAAGAAGAAGCACTAACTGGAATCAGGAAGGTCTTCCATTAGATAGGTAGAAAAAGCGCTCCTATGGACCTCGTGATAGCCCTATGCACCGACCGGCAGCGTAACCAACCCCCCTTCTCATCTCATCGTGCCCTGCCCCACTAAAAGCTTAGCAAGCCAATGCAAGAACTTAGAATAACTCTCAAAGATTGCATCGAGCATTTGTCTAGAGGGGGTCCTGTCTGTCTCATGGAAGATATTGATCATGTATATCTAGAGAAAATCCGTGATTAAGAAAACAAAGAACTTTGCGTCCTGTCAAATAAGAAGGAGACCCTCGTTGTAAGTGGGACAGTCTTGGTTCTTCTTACCCGACTAAAGTACGTACCCATTTCGCCAGTTATGAGTCCGGTGACGACTAAAAAGCCTAGAATTGAGAGAAGAGGGCCTGCGGCTTGTACACTTTCTTCTATGCCGAGTCCAGAGACTTCGTCAAATATGAGAAATCCGAGGGGGAGTAGACATTGCTTTTGTCCGGTGTGGAATCTTCATCTCTCAGGCCATGCCATTGACTTCTTCACCCATTGAAGCTGGGGGGGTAAGTGATAGATTTATGCCTCAGCCTCTCCAAGTGAGAACATTGGAGAGAATTCAACATGTCGAAATAGTGCACTTGTTTCTGATACTGTACAATAAATAGGGGATGCTCAATTCCCAGCGCTAGATTCAGTACATAGCAGAAAGAAACTTGAGAATATATATTATTATATACTCTATATAGTATTAGTTAGTCCCACGAGAAATAAATACTGAGAATTCTGTACTGTGTAAGAGAGCATTATTGTTGAGCCAGTGAAGCGTAGTTTTAAGAGTTACTGTGCCCCGTACCAAAGCAATATGATGCAATTTCTGCTTCTCAATGAATAATAATTGATAGAATAGTATCATACAGAATATATTAAGAAAAAAGTCTAACTTCTTCAATCCCAAGCAAAACGGAGCTGAAACCTTGACTTTAAGAACCGAAAAGAAATCAAGGAAAATTGCTTTTGCAAGAAGGGAAATTGGAGATGGAAGACGGGAGAAATCGACAACCTCCCCATGAATTACTCAAAACCTCCTCCTTCTGTGCTAGCTTTAATGAAAAGTAGACGCCCTCTTCTGTACTTTGTTCTTGACCTTCCTGTCCACGGCAGCTAATGGTTCTCAAAGATCTCAGTACCATCCAAGGCTTTTTATTGAGAGTCTGAGCTATTCAAATCAAAAAATGCAAACTTGGCGGCAGGCAATAGAAAAACCCGATGAAAAGAGGTCGGATTATTTATCATAATTCAGTAAGTAGGACATAGCCACTGCGTAATTAAGCAATATGATAGAATCTACTTTGTGGCTGCTACTACTGAAAATGCATAACCTACTGAACCAGCATACAATGGTTTTGCATGAATGGATTCGGATTTGGAGAAATAGAATACTCCCCTTGACCCTTCCTTGACCCATTCCCTTCCTTTATGTTGATATGTATAGAATAGCATGCCGGAAGCGAGAATCATCCTTTTTCGTGGCCTAGTAAAGAAAGATACTTATTAATCAACTATCTCTTATATGTAAAGAAAGAGATAGCAGGCTTAGCTTCAAACACGAAAGAAGTAGTACGCACTAAGGCCGAGCTGCTTTCCTGAGAAAATCACTTAGTTAGTAGTCCTCGTTCTTGGACTTTCACTTACTATATAGTTGTGGTGTAAGTAATATGTAAAATGTTGGTATACTTTGAGCATAGAAATAGGGATCGAATACATCCTCGACGAAGGTGAAGTAGGTTGAAGTAGTTTTTTGATAGGACGAATGCAAGGTCGCCTTTATAAGCCTTGAAAAGACATATGCAAAGGATGAAAAACGTATATATAAGTAAAGAGCAGGGCCTTACCAGTAGGCTAAAAGGAGCTAGTCTTGACTGCGGGGTCTGGTTTTTATGCTTATAGCCGTAACCAATTCAAGAGAATCTATTGTCTCACTTGACTGAGGGACTTGCGAATAAAGCAGTGGGACATCACCATCAGAAGTAAAAGGTTCTTTCAAAGATAGCGAAACGATCATCAAACCAGGATGGGCGTCTATACACTTCTCAGTCTGCACAAAACTATTTAATAACCAAGAACATGTTTTTGAGCGGGACCACTCACTTGAGGGAATTATCTCAGCCTGGTACAGAAAGACAGCAGGTCCTAGCAGCTATCAGAATAGTGGCTCTGAGTCAAAGCAGCTGGGAATTCTCTAAGTAACTCCAAAATGCCTGGGAATCTCTCCTCTTCTTATCACTACTCTCAAGTATGTCCAAAAAAGGGAAATTAACAAACTGGCAGGCCTACCGTATTAGAGTGGGCCAACTTAAGAGCCGCAAATGAACTCTAGTTTCATTGCCAGGACCACCCACCTGGGCAAAACCCATCTATTAGCACAAGGTCAATCCCGAGCCGCAATTCCTTCCTCCTTATTTAACAGATAGGCAGGCAGGCGCTAGACTTATTTGCAAATTCACTACTTTGAATGCAAGCGAAGCACACTTACGTGGCCCGGGCGGGCCGGCCACTCCGATTACACAGAGAATGTAACATGCTCCAATCCGTCTGCTAACTTATGAGTAGTAAATGCATAACGGGTAATCCACTACACTAAAGTCAAGTCTTCCCTAACTATAGTTTGGACTTACTCTCCTCACTTCAATCAGTCCGGCAGGTAAGAGTCTAATCTTTCCTCTTTTTCCAACAAGCAACGTTCTATCGGATTCAACCCACGCTTCTATTTTATCTTATTCTTTGAACTCGATGAGCCCTCCTCTCCATGGTCATGGTTGGCCTTCTTTGGAGCCTCGCGAAACTCTGCTGAGAGATTTGACTCTCGTAGACTAACTCGGCCGGGCAATCCAGTATATGGTAAGTTGGATCCACTTTCACTATCTTCTGGGATATTGAGATAGATATCTGAGGGATGCTCATTATCTCCCATTGCATATGCTACTGGGATATCAAATAGGTCGGATTTCAACATCTTTAGCCAAAGAAATGATAGCAAAGAGTCGAAAAGCAACCGTAAGATTGGATTGGAGTTGATACGAGTGAGAAGTAGGAAGAGATAGAGAGTGGAGCGGGTCAAAAGTAAAACAACTAACTTCCGAAAGAGTTTCCACCTGGTATTAAAGTAAGAAGCATGCAGATTTGTTGTAAATTGTGAACTCTTGTTTTCTTTGTAAGACACTACCAGACTTGGACTTTACTTTCTAAAAGAAAAAAAAGAAAGAAAGCTATGCATGTTTAATAATCATCAGTGAAATCGAGAGAATAACGGCAAGCAACCAACCATTAATAGAAGGCGCGTAGCGATGAAGGCATATATATGATTGAATCAGATAGAGAGGAGCAGTCAAGATAGAGGTGGACCATGTAAAAGGCACGAAGTGAGGTAGGAGATAAATAAGTACGACAGTAAACTACGAATTGTCTTGTCTTTTTTCATATATAGTGAAGTCTTTTTTTCAGTGGAATACGCGCAAGTAGGACGTTTTGAACGGTGTTTACTACTCCCCTTCTCCAGATTGGACGGAAGGAGTATAAGATTCAGATTTTGAGCTAACGAGCCTAGCAACAGCTTAGTTCTTTTGTAGGTAATCGATCGAATCCGCCGCCGACCGAGGAAGATTTCTAAGAACGCAGGTCGAGCATTTTCAACAACATTAGCCAATGCAAAAAGTATGGTAAGCAAGGTAGGCTTAGCTGACTGATGCTTACTAAATCGAAACTGTGACTTCTATATTCAACTCAGTCTTTCCCTTAAGATCTCTGCTGTTGGAGATAGCGTGGGCGGGATGTTACCCAACTGAAACACCTAACTTTTTTTGATTCAGAACTTTGATGGTACGAAGTGCCCAGTAAGCCTGGCAGGAAGAAAGTCATATTAATTACAACCACTTGGATGCTGCTTAGTAGGACTCACAGGATATAAGGGAATTGGCGCCCGCAGCTCGGCATACTTATTCTACTGACTTATTAGCAACAGTAATGCAATCTGCCGTACACCACTATCGAATCAGGCCTCGGACAAGCAAGGGAACGAGTTTCTTCATCTTGTGAGAGTCAAGCGTTTAGTGAAGAAGACGAATTGGACTTTTGAACCTAAAGCAGGCAGAGAAACTGGTCCTCTATAACCAAACTAAGCTCGGAGCGAGCCAGGATAAAGACTTCCTTCTTTGGATCTTCTTTGGCTCTTGCCTTCCATCTCGAAGACAGAAAGACTCCTTTTCTTTTCAGCTATAGAGCTCGCCTTCCCATAAATAAGGTCCCTAGTTGAAAAGACACATGAAAGTCTCCGCTCAATCCTTTGAGAGTTCATGAGATGGAATCATGTTTGCTTTGCGCAATTCAATTATCCATTTGCCGCCGCTAGAAGGTCACTAAGTAAGGAAGGCCCGTGTGTGCAGGTCACCAAGCAAGGAAGGCGCCTATGTGATTGATTGGCACCTGGATGAAATGCCAGAGTTGTTGGGGCGGCGGGCTATCTGCTAGAGTCTCAATATATATAGAAAGATGAGGGAATGAAGAACTTACAGTCATTTTACCTGCTCACTGAACTTAGTAGCAAATCTCAAAGAGTCATGTCCGGGGGGCCCTCGTAATCCTCTAGCCCCTGCTCGTTAGATGGAATCCATCCTCGGACTTTCGCGAGCTCTCATCCGGTTTAGCACACCCACTTAGAGAATTCAAACCTAGAGTCCCCAGCCAGCTTGACGCGAGCCATACTTTTTGTCTTTGAGTGTGTACTCTGGTTTTTTCATAGTCTTAGGAGTTATGAATCTTAGGAATGATTAGCCTGTTATTCAAGAATCTTTCCTCAGAATGGATGATGAATGGAAGCGAGATTGGATTCACGTATAGAAACTACTACTCAAGATTTGATCCGGAATCCCGACAAGACGAGGGAGATATCAAGGCAATGTTGACGAAAGGAATTGCATAAGTAATGAATGAGCGTCTTTATTCTTCTCAATAAGCCTATTTTACCGAGTGAGTAACGTATAATGTTACGAACAAAAGAACGCGCCTAGACCGGTATATCTTCGTTCTCCTACTTTCACTATGGCTAACAATTGGCATAACCATTGCGTATTCCTCTATCTCTAGCAGCTCTTCCTATTAGTTAGTTACGCGGGTAACTGTACTCATCGAGGAGGCCAGTCTGTTCTGTCTACTAGTCAGTAGCTAACCGAGGCCCCTGTAGCTAGCTCTTCTTTGGGCCCTTTAGAAAGTAGAAAGATCGGAACCGAAAGGTGCGAAGCAATCACCAAAGATCGATTCAAAACAAGTTAATAGGATGTAACCGTTCAGCCTGCGGGCCTTGATGCCCGAAGAGGGAAGGGTAGCCACCCGAGCTCAGAAAGCTCTGCCACCGCCTCCAGTTATTCCAGTGGTTAGGAATCCGAACCGGCTCCATTTTGATCGGTCGAGTAGCTTTCCATGGTCTGGGGAAGTTCTGTCTGCTTTCTTTGACTCACGGGGGCTACTCGAATTTCAGGTCTACCCGTACTTAGCTTCATGCTCTACTTCAAGAATACCTCTCCGGAATTGCATGCAAAAGCCAAACCAAAATGCTCTACTGAATGGGAAAGCTTCGTGTTTCCTTATGAGCTCTCTTACGAATCATACCTTCCTTAGCAAGTCTTATGCCATTCGTGCCGGGTCACTTCAGCTTGGCGCCCTTTAGAACACTGAACTAGCTCCGTTCTCCTTTCGTTACGTTAGGTGAACTTGCCTGCCTGTGTTAAGCATACAGCCATCTACTACTACTATATAGAGAGATTGAAGCAAAACAGCTTTCTACTAAGTGCATTTTCAAGAAAAAAACTACACACACTATATATGAGATTCTAGGATATGACTTCTTTTCTCACGAGTTGGATTCGCAGCAAGTTCGAGTCGTATATGGCTAGCAGTGCCAGTCGCAGGTTTGATTATTCAACATCTTGGATTTCCTTCTCTTTCTTTTTTCATTTTTCTAGTAGATCGATCGGCCTTTTCTCTCTATTACGAAAATATGCATTGAAAAAGAGAAAACAAAGTGTATTTCGCGGAAGAGCTAGTTCTGTTTACGCGGGTCGACGCGGATGGACGTGTACGAGACCAATCTTGAACTACGCTGTTGGGCAGCCTGCCATCACAGGTGGTCGGAGTTAACTCGCGCACAAAAGTCTCGTTGAATCCTCTGTGTAGTCTCGCCATCATCGATGCAATTAGTTATTGTCGTATATCCATGGGCTCCCTCCCTTTGACCTCCCCCATTGTCCTAGCTTTGGTTGAAATTCAAGCAAGCAGTAGGGCAGGTTCTTCGAGCTGCTAAAGTGGAACGTCTGCGACCGACCAACCAAGTTTGAAAGAAAGCACTGTCCTATAGCTAAAGCAATACGAAAGACTCTTCTTGGAAACCCATTTGCCCACACAAGCAAGCTTCCTTCGGCTTCACATTGTCCCAAATACATACAGGTTTTGGAGTGGTACGTTTTGAAGTATGAAACCTGCCCGACCGACTGGGGAGTCATACTTGACTTATTTCGTAACAGACGAGTAACTACACTACGGCCTTGAACTCTACCCATGCATGCCTTACTTAAAGCAGAGTGAGTCGTGCATCACCAATTCCTGAAATCAATCAAGACAGAGTCGCTGTTGCAATGAATCAAAATAGAGTTGCTTTTCGAGAGAGCAGAGCACTTTTCCTGAAATCAATCACACAAGACCGACCGACATGTTATCATATATAGTGTCGTTTTGGTTGAGTGCTTGTGTTTAGGTGTTCCGATGCGTGACACCAATGAACGAGGTAGGCCCAATGAGCTTTACAGTAGTGCCCTTTTGTGATCTACTACACTCTTCGGAGTCTAGATCTGGGTCGTATCGCCGGAGAACCTGACCGTCTAGTAGATTGGTAACGCATAGGGCATTGAAAGCAACCGCAGATCAAGTCACTCAAGCAAGTAGAATTCGTACTCAACTACCCGCGGATACGGGAAATGCATGTTCCCTCGCAGATAAGCTCGCTCTTCTGAAATTAGAGAAATTTCCCTCGGAAGAAGCACATTCAGGGCTCTGAGACTTCAATTCTGATGGATTATTGAGCTTAGAGATCCCAACTTCTTTTATTGGGTCGTCCTTTATGGAATATCTTTTGGGCAGCGGATGGGCGTGGGATAGCTCGCAGCCGGCACTTTCATGAAGTTCTAGTAGTTTATTCAACAACCATAATCAAGAAAAAGTCAATTTTGAAGGTGCTTTTGTTGATTTTCCAGTACTTAGATCAGCTTGGAGGCAAAAAGGGGAATCTATTGAAAGCTTTCCACTGTTCAGAACAACCTTCCGTCATACTCCATTTTGTACTTTGATGAAACATCTCAAAATCCAGCAGATAATGAGCAAAAGGCCTGTTAATAGCAAGATTTTCACTCTTGTCACTCAAAACAGTTATGAAGTGCCAGCCCTTTACGTCGCGAGGGGAAAGGGAAGACTGACTTAATCTCGATGCTCGTAAAAGACACTCTCACATCTCGCTAACTAGTTTCTATAATTGCTGCCAATTCTGGACTGACTTTATAAGAGGGAATCTTCCCAGGCTTGTCAACAGATTGACAAATAGGGTGGGTTGGTTGTTGAAGAATTTTATGCTATGGCGTGCTAGCCTTGATTCAATCACATACCCCTTCTAGCCTTTGAAAGCCCGCTTACCGCGCTTTAGGGCAGATCCGCGTTAGAGCGCGGAACACAGCATTAGCGTTCCTAAGCTTATGAGAATGAAGCTGCTGGGCCTGCTGGTACTGCAGTTGATTCAATGGTATCTGTTTTGTGAGAAAGAGCAGTTGCTTTTTCTTTCTTTTTATGCAAGGCCCCCAATGAAAGGCAGCGCTACACGAAACTTTGACCCGACCTGTTACTCCACGAGGGGGGGTGTGAGTGATCGGGCGTGTGGGGACAGGTTGGACGTATTCTATATAGAAAGAGAAGGCACCTTCCAGGGGGAAGCCAGTAAGAACTACACCGGGTATCAGCAGCGTAAAGAAGCCTCTGACCGGCCCCATTAGTTGCAATCGGTTTAGCTACGAGCTATGGAGCTAGGGCAGCTACTTTTTCTATTTATGAAAAAAAGAAGTATTTGTTGCTCCGACAAGGGCTACCCCTAATCTGAGATTGTGCTAGACTATCACTTCCGGCTAAGACCTCTACGAAAGGTCATGTTCCGCCTTCCGGGTCTTCTTTTTCCTTTTGACTTTCTTTCGGAATTGACTTATCATAGGCTGCCCTTCCTCCCCCCACAGCCCCTTTGTTCACGATTCAGGAAAGCAAGATTTGTATCTATCGATAGGGCTTTTCGTTCCTCATAAGCATTTCGTATCCTGGAAAACAGCTCGAGGCCCAACCTTTTTGTGTCATAAAGCTTTGTACCTCAGTCCTGACACGTGATTGACTTTTCCAAAAAAGCATGAATTGAAATGCAATTCCATTTCTTTGTTACGGTAAAACCCGATAGCCCAATCACATGAACTGGCAACAAGCCGGTTAAAGAGCGAAAAAACATAAAACATCAAAATGAAACTGAACTTGACTTATTTCACAAATCTCCTAATGCCCCTTAACTTGACTCCATCCTAAAAGAATTTATCTTCTTCTGACAGAAATTCTTGAAAAGAAAGTAGGATTAATGAAGTGAAAATCAAGTTCACGGAAAACTGTTCTAAGGAAAGGGTTGAGTTAATTGACTTGGTGTTAGTGAATTGTTGGAGTGTTTTACTTTCCTTTGGTTTGGGTCAACCTCTTCTTTTCTTCCAAGTTCGTACTGGGGTCGGTAAACCCCCGGGGGGAAATGCCTACTGGGGAAAACTATTACAGCTGGAACCCAAAATTGGGATAGAATGACTCGTGTGTGCATTTGCTACTCATAAGTTAGGGAATTCCAGGACAGAACAGAGTTGGATTTCCGAATAGATTTCCCGCTTTGAATATTTATATAACATGAGAATGAATCCCTGCCCTGGCTGGCATTACTCTTCGACGAACGTTTCGGATAATCAGGAGCTTCAGACTTGGATTGTGTCAGAGGCGTCTCTTTACTTAAGAAAGTGAGTGAACGAACAAAGGAATTCCATGAAAAGTGCACATGTTCCACTCCTTTGTTGTTCTTTCTTTGTCTTGCAGTTCGTTCCCACTCTGGGCAGAGACTTTCAATTACTAGATAGAGTTCGTGTACGAAAACTCCGGAAAAAAGGTGAACTCGGGGAAAAATGCCTAGCCCCACTATCAGAAGCAATACTCATCGTCAAATCCCTACTTGCATTTGATAGCTACTCTTAAGTGGAGTGCACAGCTTTGTCATTTACCAATTTTCTATAATAGATTGGATTACCTGTGCAGTGTTCAAAAAAGTGGCCTTTTTCTTGGCTAGAAAAGAGCACGTGCCATCCCTTCTTCTCCTTGAGAGCCTTTTCCTGCAGATGTAGCAGAATCCGTCCATCCAAAGGGAGGGAAGTTAGTTATCTGTGCTTACTATCATGCTTTGAGAGGAATTGAGTCCTATTCGTCTGATGTGTTGATGCTAGAGTTGTAGTGAAAGCAGTAGGACTTTCTTTCAATGCGGGTTGATTTCGGTTGGTCAGGCTCCGGCATCGGAAACTCTCAATAAAGTACAGAGTTTCTTAGGACAACTGCTGCTACTTCCTGAGCCTTGGAAATTTGGTAGGAGTAGGCTATTTCTTCTAACATCCTTTACTTCGCACTGTAACTCTTTTGGTATCTACTCGTTCCTACTCGACTATTCCCTAGGAACAACCCGACTCTTAGAAGACTATGGTTAGAAAGCGTAATTTCAGCACTGGCCGTACTGCGGTTTGATAGGCAGGAAGATGTAAGCCCTAAAAACCTATCTATTCCTTGCTTTCCTTCGTCAAGTAAGCGATTTTCACTCCCGGCTTTCCGGGGAATGTATAGCTGAACCGGGCATTGTGCGCCGGCCTACATTTTCATTTGTATCCAAGTGTCTTCAAATGCGAGCTGCAGGAGCATAAAGGGAAGGGGTTGAAGTGGAAGGCCCAGACTCAACCATCTTCGTCGAGATCCGGGTTGCTTTTGACTTGACTTTTGTGACGACTTTTGCACTTGAACTATGGACCGAGCTGCCAGTGCTACTTACCGGCCGATACTCACTTCTACTCAACGAGATCTTGGTTGAACCAAATTGGAAATGCAAAAACAGCATCAATCAGGTTTGTTTTGATTCAGTACAGGGGGAGTTTCTTTTCTGTTCCTAACGTAGGTAGCAGCGGATGGATTTTCCTACGACTCTACTGGAAGAAGGAAGACTCGTTCGTATTTTGACTGCCCTCATCTCGCATTTACGAATATATAATGTTGTGTTTTCTTTGGAATCGAAGAACTACTACTAGATATGAAATTCTGGAATTTTCTTTGTTGTAATTCGTGAATCGAATCCCTCTCCAACACTATCCAAAATATGAGTAGAGTCTGGAAGTTCTGAGGTCTTATCATTCGTCTGAATAAAGGCAAAATCGAGTATCAAATTCAGATTACCCTGCTCGTGCTTGCTTCCTCAGCAGAATATTATCCTTTCACAGAAGTCAAAGCAATAGATGCCCTAGCTAGCGACGAGACAAGTAATTTGACCTATTTTGATTTGACCTATTGATGGCTGCTTACCTATAGGTTACCCCCCGAAAGACTGAGTCAGAATACTTTCTAACATGCTATCTGTTGGCTGTGTACCCATATACAGGCCTGGCTGCTGTTTCTTTGACAAGTAAGTAATTCAGTAGAAAGAAAAATGGGTGTTTGCTGGCTTGTTTGCGGGTTGGTCTTTTTTGACTGGATTGTGGTGCTCCGCGGGAATGAGTTGAACCTGTTGCTGGCGACTGGGATTTGAACCTGGCTCGCTCAATACAAGCTGACTAAGAGGTTGAATAAGCTGGCCTCGGAAAGGCATAGTTTACTAGGTCGGTCGTCACTTGGGTCTGATTGCCGTAAGCTACCTGAGAGAAGTGGTCCTATAGCTTAAAAAGGAGTTTTTTCTGTCTAAAGGAGCTGCCGCCGGACTATGGAAAGGAGGGCTTATAATGGCACAGCTTCCTCATTATCAGCTGGATGTTGAGTTTCATCAAGAATTCATATAGTCAAGAATATAGTAGATAGTTGATAAGCTTGCATTGTATGACTTAACTGGAAAGTGCTCGGCAAAGTGCTCATTGCTTCTTTTGTGTTGGTTCACTCTGTCGCATTGATAGATAGCTGGTGGGATTGGTTTGCAAAAAAGGGCCTATGAGATTAAGCTCCACTTGAAGTTTTGGGGGTATAAGCGGAATTGACTGTGAAAAGCAATTGTGCCTGTGTGAAATAGCAGCTTGGTGCCCGTGTTAAGCATATGGCTGCTGTTCGTGAGGCTAAAAAAGAAATAACCAAAGTAAATGTAACTAAGAAATCGACTATGAAAATGACCAAATCGTATTGATATCAGACGTTACGAATCTCTTTGAATATAGGCCAAATCACCAGTTTGAAAATAAGATCGAAATTCCATGAATTCCCTTTTCGGAGATAGAGGGGTAGTTCAAGAACCCCAAAGTACATGTGGCAACTCATCTACCCACGTCCCTCTCCTTAGAAAGTCAATGCGTTTCTCCCCCCCTAAAGTATTGTTCTGTTGGTACGTTCTACCTGACCGTTGCTCCAAGGAGCATAGACTGAGGTGAATCTATGTTCAATATTACATTGCTCACAGAATTCATTGAACTGTGTTCCCTACAACTAAAACTGTGTACCATTGTCAATCACAAAGGCTTTTGGTATGCCAAATCTCGTTATTATTTCTTCTTCTTCGTTTTCAGAAAAAGTTGATCTTGGATGGAGTAGTACGCGGACAAGGAAATCTTTCCACAAAGACTGGAGCTTTTCTTCCACCTTCACCTGGTTCCGATGCTTGCTAACACCAGGGGATGATCTATTGAAAAAGGGCGGGAGATCAAGTGAATTCACGAAGGCAACCCTTCAGTAAAATGCCAAGTTTGATCTTAGGTAAATAAATCTTTCGAGTACTTCATATTTGACTTGATTACCACCTGCTCCTTGGCTATTTAGAAAACTAATATACCGGAAGAAGAATGTATGGAAAACCTAATATACATGAATATGGGAATCCAGGAAGTCAGGTTGAAGTGAGGACAGAGTGTCTTTATTTGTTCTCAGTCTTATCCATCTTAGTTTTCTAGCTCTTTCTTGTATATCGGTCTGTGTTTTCAATGTCTTGACTTCATTGCTATAACTGTTATGTTTGCCTATCTCCTTTATTATTCCTATCTCCATGATTGGTTGAGCTATCCCTATCAATCTGCTGTGTTCGTTGAGCAGGGCTATGACCAATATCCTGTATTGAACTTGTGTATTCTCCTTTGACTTTCTATTCTATTTGTCTTTTCTTCTCATAGTTATTCCCTATCTTTCCTTTCAGTTTTCTTATCTCTTCTCTATCTGTCACATCTCTATTTCACTTGTATGTTGGCTTTATTTGTTCCTGCAAACTCAATGCCCTACCTTCTACTCGATCCCTACCTGACAATCGAGAGCTCACAATCCTAGGAATAACCCAACTAAGAAAAGAAAGCGGAAAAACCGGACGATTCGAGATGTCAAGGAGTACACTTCACTATACAAGGTGTATAATTTAGTGGTTATTTGAGGCTGCTTGATGTACAAGGGTATGACTTCATTTTAGGGCTTGACTGGTTGTCTCAGTTAGGCCGCCTTATGAAGATTGATTGGGGCAGTAGATGGGTAATAAGGGGATCCCAGCCCTGCAATACAGAAGGATCCACAAAGCCGTGTGTGCTCCCGCTGTCTAGCAATGCATAAGCGGCTCTATTCCCAATCAAGCCTTTCAAACTCATTGTTCTGAGATGGGGATTTTTGGAGGTTGCATGGAGAGATACTACAGCCTCTTCTACTTGAAGGAGCTAGTGAAGGTTTGATGAGCTTGACTACTCGGAAAGACCGAAGTTACTGCCTGCTTTGGATGATATCAGTCCATCTCTCTCTCGAGGCATAAATCTGCAAGGAAGTTGACCAGATGGAGAAAGTCTAATTAGTGGGAAGCAGAAAAGAAGAAAGGTGCTAAAGTGAAAGAGAAGTCTGGAGAAGAATAAATCGGCAGGCAATATTCTATTTCTTTGAATTAGATGTTTGATATTCAAATTAATGTTTTAGCTTTTCAGATGATGATGACTTTCAGTCGGGTGATGAATTGCGTGAAAGTCTTGAGAAGTTGCAGACCAGAAGAAAGGTTACTACTACTCAAGTTAATCCTACTCCTCCACCGGCACTGCTCTTGCTTGCTGTCTGTATGTGGTAGGGTCTGGTTAACTGCCCCTCTTTAGCTCATCTCTTGTCAACGCTAGCACTTTTTACTAAGTGATGCCCCGACTCGCGAAGTGAAGCTAAATCTCTATTCATTAGTTCAGCGCTAAGATGTAGAACTGGATCGTATATGGACAGATCTTCTCTCTCAAAACTTCACCTCTTGCTTGCCGGGGTCTAGCTTGCTGCGTTGGTGAGTTTAGTAGGCACGTGTGGATTTGTTTCAGTTCACTTTGACTTATCGAACTTATCGGCAGTCTCCTAAGTAAGTAAATAATCCTCGCTCGTTAATTCACTTGCACTTCTTTTTCTACGCACCTGGAGCAAGTAGTCGTATCCGAAAGCCTAAAGCCAGAGGTTGAGCGTCAGTCAATAAGTATAAGGTCTAGTTACAGCTTTTCTTTCTATCGCTGTCCTCTTGTTTCTTTTCATACTCGCGTTATTTTCTTACTTCAATTTTGGCAGAGTCATAGGTGTTTGCATCTATTTGGAGAGATTGGGATAAAAGGTTGCATCTTCAAGTGGTATGATAGGAGCACACTCAAGAGAAGAGATCATCTGGGCAAGAGCAAGTCAAGTCTTTCGGACTAGGCGTTCTAAGCTTAACTAGAGTGGGCCGACTTTCCGTACAGGCTTGCCCTAAGGGAACTATTCAACCATAGCATGAGTGACGGAAGGCCTAAAGGCAAGTAAAAGACTGCTAACCCGACGCGTTCCCCGCTCCTTCGTTCTCTGAAACTCTTTCTATCGCTTTTTGACCTCATCCACCCGGGGCCCCCTCTGGGGCAAGGCACATTGGAAATAGACAGAAGAGTGCCCTATTCAAATAGGAACATGACAGACTAGGTAGGATTTGTACCTATCTATGTGCCAAAGTTGTCAAGTCAAGCTACGCCCTCAACAAGCTCATCACAACAGGTCAAAAAGTAGGAAAGCCCAACAAGCAGCGGCTGCCTCCGTTGCGCGTTAGCACTTAATCCGTTTTCTTGCTTACTCGTCTGTTACGAACGAAAAGCCCTCCGTGTTATTCTTTTTTATTAGCGATGCTATGAGGAGCATGCTTCTTACAAAAGTTCAGCTCCACTTTTGCGTTCGGCGTTAGCTGTTGCTTACAAAAGCATAGATTCAAAAAGCCAAGCTAACAAACCATAAACTAAAAAGCCGAGCGTCCTCAGCACAAAATAGTCAAGCCGAACTACTCATCATCCGCAGCTGAGTTGTCCATATCATCTTCTTTCTTTCCTGGGTTGAAAACAGCGAGATGAACTCGCCGAATGAAATAAGAGAAAAACGGGGTAGACACATGCATGGATATTTGCATGATTAGAAAAAACATATGCTCCCTGGGTTCGGTCCTCTTTCTCATCGAAGCTTTCTGGTCGCAGAAATCAGTATTGACCCAACGAAAAGAAATCATGGTAGAAGCTTCTATCCCTTTCCCCAGTCGACCTTCAGAGGCCCTAGGCTGATAAGCCAATCTAGACCTAAGATCCGGGCATCTCCCCTCCCTTATTTTCCCTTCCTCTTTCTCCGCTTCCTCGGTTTCAATGGAATCTTTTACCGCTGGATCAGCCGAGAGTTCAAGAGATGAGAATAAGGATCCGGATGCACTTCTTGAAGAGGGAATAGCAGGCGAAAGTCTTCTTTGGCATTTCCTCTATCAATCCGTCCTAATCCAGTTTGTTGCCACTCACCTTAGAACCAAGCTTATTCCTTCTCTTAGCCAAAGTTAGCCAAGTTCAGTGAGAGTAGTTCTGTTAGGCCTTACGTTAGGCTGACTCTTTCAAGGCAGTTACGGGAGTGAAGGTTGCCAAGTTCTCTTTGCCGTCAGGACCGGTCTGAAAGTGCAAGACTAGTTCTCTCTCCTCAGCCCAATGAGAAGACAGAAGAAAGTGAGCAAGCAAAACTGAGATTAACGGGTTTTGAAAAGAGAAGATATGGAATAGAGTCTTTCCTCGCATCCCTTTTTTCCAAGAAAGGAGAGTTGGAGACAGGCGCGGAGCGGGAAAGAAAGCAGTGAATCTGGTGGAGCAGCAGGAAAAACTTTCTACTTATTGAACGGGTGGTTCCCATAAAGAGTCATTATGCCAAGAACTTCTTTTTGGATTATTGTCCATACGAGTTTCACTTTGTATTGAGGTTGGTTGCTCTTTTGACTTTGATTTCTCTACTCTCACGCCTTATTGTGCGATCATCTCTGTGCAGGTAATCCTAATTCTATAAAAGCAAGTGAATATTTTCAGACCTTACTGAATTCCACAACAGGTAACCTTTTTGTTTCTCCTCCCCTCTGATGAACCATTAAGCATAGCCCCATGCTCTTCAAGTCATGTATCATTCCTTTCTTCACCCCAGCTAGCTAAGTGGCAGGCATACACTTCAAAAAAGAAAAGAAAGAGTACCGCTCGCTCAAGCAGGGAAAACGGGAGAGTCCACAGAAAGAAATAGCCGCCGAGCAAGTGAACTCAACTACCCATTAAGCTTTACGTACTTACCTTTGGGTGAAAACAATGAAAATGCAAAAAGATATAATTGAAACAATTCAAACTGAAGAACAGTTAAGGAGATATACTTCAGTGAACATCATAGGTTCTTGACTTATGATATAATATGCATACCACAATAAAACGAGGCCACAATCCGTCTCATTCACTTGTTTTGGAATGTTCTGGACCCACCCACTCACGAGGATCAAAGAGTTATTAGATTCTTCGAGCGCCAGGACAGAGGAGAGGAATTTCTACTGCATCCCGCCAAATCTTGCGATTCCTCGTTCGTACGGCTTCTTTTCCTGTGTCAATGATCGGTGACAATGAATGCTACGAATGTGCGCTTCCACTAATGTCGTCGTCGAATTGTGAGGTGCCCATAGCTTCCCGGAAGAAGAAGAGTCATTGTCGTTTCCTGTTGGATGAGGACTTGGCTAAAAGCCAAAATCTATGAAATGGAAAGATAGTGATGATGTTGTACGGGATCTATATAGCGACATGCTTCATGAATGAACATCAACAAATATTGAGCGCTTTCTAGATAAGGATCTTGCTGATGTTGTTTGTGTGTGTCCTGATGATGAGCAGCGTCAGAATGTACCTCATGTTGTTGTGGTATGCTTTGCGATACTATTTATATCGGTGGTTGGCATATAGATATATGTTTGAAATGAGAAATAGTGCTTTCTTTGTTCGGTAGGAGAATTTGCACTCTCACTTGAAGATTGGAATTTCTATTTTGATGTTGCGGTTCCAGTGGCGGTTAACCGCATCCTTGAAACTTTTATCTAGCTCTGACGACATAAACTCAGCACGTAGATCTTCCAATAGAGAGCTATATAGATCATGGATCATATCTTCACCCTCAACTCTTATTTCATTCCAAAATTAGTACGCTTCCCCAAGTCTTTACTTAAGAGAGAGTAACTCATGATTTTCTAAGCGCTAGAGGAAGCATCCCTCGCTCGAGGGTATCCTAGTTATTCGAGAGTCAGTAGGACTATCTATATGAACCAGGTGACTAAGGAACTGAAATGGGTTCTTAGCATTTGAAGCTAATACAACCATTTCCTTAGAAAGGGATGATCCTTTGTTTTTGAACCTCTTCTCCAGATTGTCTAGGCTCCAAAGGCATGATTCCTTGAATGAGGAGAAGGTCTTTTAATGGGAAGCTGCTGAAGACCAAAGCAGGAGTTCCATTCTATGGACTTCTAGAGAAGCTAATGATTCTACATTAGAAGAGGGAGCTTTAGCAAATAGAATCAGGCTCAACGCTAGATCTCGGCGCATGAAAGTGCAAGAAACCTGTACGGTAAATACGACCCCGGGAGTCCTGGAATGCGGGTAGGTATTTCATGTACCCAGACCGAGGCTAGTTGTAACAGGAATTGTTCATAGCGGGCACCTTGGATACGCTTTTCCAAGATACTCACTAAGGTGGCGAACCCAGTTCTCCTCAATATTGTCCGCTTCAGACATCGCATCCCTAAGAATATTATACACGGCGTGAGGATTGACATTAGCAAGCATGGGTGGCATTAGAATCAAACACCGCTTTATGGAGTTCCTCTTCTGTCAAACTACAAAGCTGCTACTTCCTCAGAGCTCCTCTATTCCGATGCTCCTCTCCGTACCAAATCAAGAAAGAAAGCCCTATATATATAATAATCCACTATATGCGACCTAATGGCTGGGAGTAGGATCATTAGGCAAACTTCCTCTCCAAGGATGAGATTTGTCTTCTTTCTACCTACCTGTGTGAAAGAAGGAGTCAAATAACCTCAAAAAGAAAGTGTCCTTACTTCACGAGACGTTTCCAATAATTCTCTCTTTATAGATTAGATCTAACCTAGCCTTATATTGAAACCCTCCGCTACTACTTGCCAGAATTCAAGACTAATTCAGCTAAAGCTAAAGCAGTTTCCCTTGTACTCGGAGTCTCCGCAGAAATATTACTCTGAAAACCTGCCTCGCATTTTCCTTCTCAAAAATTGAATCCATACAACTATGGCAGGGCAACCTACATTCTGTCCACCATTTATGTACATGGCTAGGCAAATCCTAACGTGAAAGCCAATAGAAATCTTGCTGGTATGGTGCTTTCAGTCTTAGGTATGGTAATGAGAATGCAACCTCTGGATAAGGCTTCACTACTCTCAATTCTTATCTTTGACTAGAAATCTTGTAGCTCGCTGTAAACCTGGCATACAATCTTATGTGGTCTATTAAAGCTATAGAAACTACAGAGCAATCCACTAATCTTATAGCGTGTTTTGATTCTGACTGGAACTGAAAAAAAGTACTGAAACTGCCAACCTGACATGAAACTACGAGCTATAACAGGAGAAACTCCAAAGCAAGAAAGGCAGGCTGCTATTAAAACTAAGGAAACGATAGGTCCCTTCGTACAGCAAATCCTCTATCTGATAGCTGGAATTCCACTCTCGAAGCGCCTAGTCACTGCTTTGCAATCTTATACCTGACTTCCCTATAGCTTGGATCTGATAAACCCGTCTCGATATGACAGATCGGCTTACGACTAGAATTCGTATTCCTATTTTGAATCTTCTAGCCTGCGGTCAAACTATGGAAATGAGAGCTCGAGCCTAACTTATTATTTTGACTCTGTTGTGAGCTACTAATAGTATGGATAGGAAAGGCTTTTCGTTCGTAACAGACGAGTAACTACTAATGTTACGAGTGAAAAAGGTAGTTACTCACTGGTCAAAAAAGTGTGAAAAAAGCAAAGAGTAATAAATCTATATGGAAGCTTATGTCGAGGACATGCTCGTAAAAAGTACGTCGGGAGAAAAAAAGATAAAGGAAGGAAACTTTTGAGACCATGAACAAAGTAGGCATGAGGCTTAACCCGAATCAAAGCGTCTTTTGCTTGTCGAAAATCAAATCAACATATATTTGATGATGTGAAAGGGATTCGAATGGAATGATAAATGGTTTACAGCGTTTTACAAGTTTAGGGAGTACCTCGCCACGGATAAGTCGACCTTTGCCTTATACATTCTTTGTATACTTGGCAGCAAGTTACAGAGCGGTGAGTGCTGGTACGAGAAGAAAAGGCCGCAGGAGGCAGTGTATTTGTTATACCTAATTAGTTGATATGCAGAGACAAGGTATCCACCCACGTCTTATTTTTGATAGCAACAATACAGTTGAGGCTATATTGGCGCCTGCCAATATCCCCTGAAGTAAGGCTTTGTTCCATCTCGATGTATCAGGTAGACTTTGAAATGGGGCATTGGAGTTGTACTCAATTTTTCATCCCAGCCCCACATTGTCCATTTGTTATACACTGCCCCTTACTTCGGCTTTGCTAGTAACTTGACTACTTGACGGACGCACTAGGTGTGTTTATTCATTCACCCAGAAGTGGGTAGAAGGGCGGACTATTATCAATACAATACCTTTTTGTCCGATGCTAGTGGGTAGGTCCTAGGCCTATTGAAGTAAGTTGGCATCATGCGGTTACACCACTTGTAATCTCATTTCTTCTCTCCTAGACTAGGTGGGCTTACTCAATCCTAACATTTCAATGAGTGAGAAGCGAATCCTTCCTCAGTAAGGAAATCCTTTCCTATGAAAAAGGCAATCTTAGTTGGACAAATCAAGTAATGAACCCACTCCAATCAGATTCAATGACCTACTCTATATAGAATATATAGGAGAACAACTAGACTTTCCTAAAGTACGGAAAAGACAGGTATCTAGCGTAACACACTCCACTTTTTCTATTATGCGCAAGTAAGGGGAAGAGATTCTAGGTAGGCTATTCTCTAGATTATCTCCGTTTGGTAATGAACTAAGCCCAATGAATCTTTCCAAGCAAGCCCGGTAACTACACTTACTTATGCGTAGGAAATTCCAACAATATATACGCTCCAATATGAAAGCGGCTGGCTAAAAACACGGGGCAGGCACTTATTCCCAAAAATCTTGGTCTGTCTCGTTCTTCGATGCGGGTAGGTTCACTTTCAAAGGTTCTACTCAACGAGCAGTAGTTTCGGACAATATACTAAATAGTGTAGTTTGTGCAACCTAATTGAGAACTCTACTTTAGTTTATGTGTTGGTATAGTATTTATGGCTGTTCCTCCTCGGTGAAAAGGGACTGTGAACAGAGAAAGGTTACGTACGGATAGTAGACAAAAGGGGAGTACAGATAGCCACTAGTGGTAAACCATCCACATTGATATCGGCGATGCAGAAAAAAAGGCGTATGAAAAGCTGAAAAGTGCGACAGACTCTTTTCGGAGGGCGCTATTGGCCATGCCGGGATAGAGAAACCGGAAAGTAGAGGCCGATCAAACTAATCAAGAATTGAGTTCATATAGCTGGTGCTCCCCTCGAAGCAAAGGAGTTAAGATGAATCTTTTATGCTTTGGCAGGGATAACCTTGAGTCGAAAGAAGTGCATTGGTAACCCACATTGTTCGTGGTTTGGATTCTTGGATATCAGCTTTCTTTTTCCTATCATATTTTGGTAGCCGGCCTGACAAGAGAGGTTCAGTATAGGTAAAGTATCAGTGAAGACACCCGCTATTCCATTGGGCGATGAAGAGAAGTGGTGGTCAATCTCGCCCTACGAAATCACTCAAGGACGGGTTCCTGGCTCGTGGAGAATAGGATAAATAAGTCATAACCAGATAATTGTTTTATACAATCAATGATTACCGCGCAGCCGATTCGCCACTAGTCACTTCTTACCTCGAATTTGAAGAATCGAATAGAACTGAATAAGAAGAAGCCAGAGGAGTGGGTCTAGATCCATATTTCTTAGCTTGACCCCGCTTTCGAGAACTCATTCCCCGGATTTCTCTATCCTCTAGATCTGGAAGAGGATCTGCAGGAACAGTTATGTTAGGGGGTCGTCCTGGGCCTTATCTCTAAGAAAGGGCGGGTTAAGTGGAGCACTTGCTACTTAGCGGAGTCGTGTTAGCCCTATTTCCAACTTCCTAATCCTATAATTCGTAGCTTTTAGGCGATGCAGGAAAGAGAAGAGGCATAGTTCGTTGTCCTCTATCTTTGTACATGATTTGTCAATATTACCCGAGTAGTGTTAAAGGATGTCTCGGCCCATATTTCTCTTTTATTATATATATGTAGATGTGAATCTAGTGGTTGCCAAGTGCTTTTCAAGCTGTTCGAGAAATTCTTCATCAAGCAAGTCAATATGCCCTCATTTTTTCTCAATATTGTGTGGTGTCTCCCCAGGGAATTCTTCGGAAGAGAGCCCCTAGTGCATAGTGGATCGTTAGTTGAATGAAGAGATTAATACTTGTCTACTTTTGGCCAGATGAGGGTTTCGACAATGCTCTTAGAGCAGAACTAGAGCTAGAGTAATAATATTTTCTTTTTGATTATATTACCAGTTTCTAACCAGATTGAGCCTTATTACTCACCCGGCTGATCCAGATACAACAGAAGCGGATAACCCGAAAAGGGAATCGGATGGAAAATTTTGTAGAAAGTGTGTTTACGAGAGGAATCCACTTTGTTTGACCCAGAATCGAAGTGAAGAGGAAGACTCGAAAGGTAGCCCATACTGCCGTACAGTAATGCATAGTGAGTTTCGGGTTGTCAAGGACTTGGCATCAAAGGTTTATGGGCTGGTAAATGGCCCTGTGTTCGTAGCTTTCTCCTCTATTTTGTCAATATTTGACCCGGGAACCTCCCTTTGGGTGAATGAAGAGTTATGTCTTAGGTTGTGGCCTATATTTAGTAGCTGTATTGAGAAAGTAGCTGTATTGAGAAATGTACCAGAAAGGTAGCGTGTAGAGGCTTGCGGATAAGTGCAGAGAAGACATGAAACCCAGCTGATCGGCAGAACCAGATACAGATAGAGACAAAAATACGGGCCTGGCACATTGACTCCCACTCGACTTGACTCGAAAGGCGCATAGCTTCTAAAGCTGCTTGAGGGATTTTTGAAGTGATAGCTTCCTGGGGCCTATCTCAGCTGAAAAACAACTCATTTAGCCTTCATTTATCCGTGTAGTCCACATCCAGAGGAGGAGAATGCTCAAAGTGCAGAACTAGAGTCTTTTGCGCGCAGTTTCCGAGTTGGGAAGGAAGTTATGAGAGAGAAGTAGCGGTTTTGATCCGTAGTTTTGGTTCGTGGACTGGCCTGGCTGAACCTGAGAAGTCATAATTGTTCCGCCTATGAAAGAAGAGTGCCTCCGCACTTTCGGATAGGCCTATATTTTAGATGGGTTGTACGGGTCCTATCTGGGCAGGGCAGTGGTGTGATTATAGCTATCTTTGTGGCAGTAAAGAAATGAGAATCGAGGAGATGCTCAGAGCAGAACAGAGTCCTATTCCGCTGAATTCCTATCTTTCGTATCAGCTTGAGGCGTGAGTCTTCGTAGCTTTTGGAGAGGCATATCCGTTTTAGAGAAAAACGAAATGTGGCAGAGGTTGTGGTTTGTTCCAAGAAGGATAAAAGGTGTTATTATTCCTTTCCGCTTGAAGGCGAAGGTAAATGATAACAAACAGCTTCTTCTTGACTTTAATATGGGGGCACTATTCCACCACTACTCATATTGTGCCAGGGTGCCGACGACCTCCTTGTTATCCTGTGGGTAATATTAATAGAATATAAGAATTTCGTAGAATGAGGGTCCAAAAGCGCACATATACTTTTTACTAGGTACGTCTTCCTCGGTTTTCATTTTGAATAGATGCTGTCTCACTTTCAAGTGTGTATAGAGATTCTTTCAGATTGGGTTCTCCTCGAGAAGATTGAAGGGCCGTGGTAGCCTGTACCGGTAGGGTAGAAGCAATGATTCCTTCGTTTATCGAGCAGAAGGGAAACATGCTCAACTCCAATAAGAACAGAGGAGGTGATCGGTACTAAGCCAAGCGGATCATCCACCTGATATGGCATGCCCAAAAACAACTAGAAACAGAAAATGGTGGGATAAACCTGGGCTCCAGCCTGCCCAAACTATAACTCACACTCAAACTATCCAGGAGGTGACAATCACTTACCAGCCCTATCACCCGGGCGATCGATACCGAAATCAAAGGACATTCGAATCAACAGATGCCACTTCTTACTCATGATACGCTAAGTCAGGGTTTGTTCCAACGAAAGAAGGAGCATATCCGGGCGGATCTATTTTGAGAAATTGCACGTACAGAAAAGGCACCTTTTTCGAGCAGAAGAGCATCCGGAGAGTTCTGAGCAGGTGAATAAATGAATTGATAAGAATTGCAAAGATGACGGGTTCATAGCTCGCGGATAGATAGTCTAATGATAGTTCGTACCGAATCCTATCTTTTGCCATGAGGAGCTCTTAACAGAGTTTTTCTACTTTGAATTGAAATATGCAAATACACGCTTTTGACGTCCATAGGTCGGGAATTAGAGCCTGGCACATTGACTTTAGTAGTCAAGGAAAGGACCGCGGCGGCATCATGGAAGAAAAGAGGATAGAATGAAAGTGGGATTGACGTCAACTCTTGATTCGGTACAAGCGGAAATAGAAATACGGTGAAACACCAAGAAGATAGTGGTTTGAGCAGGGCAGAGCCCAAGTTCGATGGTAGATTTCCAAAAGAAAAAGGCTGTTTTCGCAGTAGCGAGCCTAGAGAACTTTGAGAAATGGAAGACAGAGGGAGTTCAGGTAACGGAGAATCACAAGTAGAGTCAACAGATTCAGAGTAGAGTCAGGGTTTGCCGATTCCCGGTTGTGCAATGAAAGTACTAAGTATGAGTGGTTGGATCAGAGTCGGTTTTGTCAGTCGATGAATGTTGTTGATTTTCCTCAGCCTCAGGGGAAAGATTATCTTGTTAACAGAGCGTATAAGACTCGTATTAAAGAAAGTTGTTTGGACTTGTTTATCTGAACGCTTCCCACCTGGGAAGTCGTTTAAGGGCGCAGTAACCGACGGACCAATCCCAGAAAATCCACAAGCTTGGCCGTGCCTCGTGAATCAAATAGTGCCGTGCAATGGGTTGTGGCTAAGCCTTCATCCTAAAGTCAGGTAAACTCTCAAGAAAAAAGAAGGAGAAATTGCATTTGCCCAAGTTTGACGGTCAAGATTCATAGAGCCTGTTGGTTAGGATTTGTGTTAAAGGAAGCAGTTAGGGCAGCCGGCATGCTTCTTACTAAACCAAAGAAAGATAGATAGTCGATTTCTACAGACCGGGTCCCCATGAGAGTAGGTAGTTTGGTTGACCGATTCCTGCTGTTTGTGCCCGTTAAAGCCAGCATAAGAAAAAAGGTGCTGTGCCCTTCGTATAGCGAGTTGCTGCCTATCCTTTGAAAGAAAGATTCAAAAAGGTGTGCTCTACCTCTCGGAAGATGGAACTTTGACTATAGATGACTCCCCGCCAAGTTCTTGAATAGCTGTGTTATGTTGTGTTTGAGGAGGCGGAGTTATCTTTGTTTTGCTCAAGCAAGTAAACGTTGTTGTCGAGTATTCGAAATTAGTCGTCTTTCGGAAAGCCAGACTAGACTAGCAGGCAAGAAAGAAAGATAGCGTGCAAGAATGATTGCGGAAGAGCTCTGTCAGGGATCGTTGAGAAGATGAGTTTCCGGTCTTTTAACAGCACCCGCCTCTCAGGATGCATGCAATGCAATGCATCATCAGGATACGCAACATGCTAGGGTTTAGAAAAGGCGAGTTAATGGCTCCTTGAGAAGGTCCGCCGGCTACATCTGTATCTCTATCTGCTCGACCGGGATCTAAAAGTAGGAAAGTGGTTGGGGCAGCGGTGCATCTTATTGAAAGGGAATTCCTGAATCTGCTTGAGAGTGAGAGGTAGAGCGCAGTTCCTTGAGGTATGTGGATTCAGAGGTTTCAATTCGTTAGGGGATCCCGATTTCTCGTTATCCAAGCAAGCACGCCTCATCCATTAGTGCGAGAGGAGGTATTTTCGAGCTTCTACAGCAACCCCTTCCGGTTCTGCATCAAGGATATGCGTTAAAGATCAGATCAGAAGAAACACTGTTCTAGACTCCTCAGGAAATAGAGTTTCTGGAAGGAAAACACGAAGAAAGCCCTACTTATGTCAAAGCTCAGATCGCGCTGGCACTTTTCCAATGGAAGAAAACAGATCCTAAGAACAGGAGAGATCGGAGCATGGCAGAACAATCCCTGATCGACGACACACTGTGAAATAGTAGCCTAGCCTATAGAAAAACAAGATAGACGATAGAAAAATCGAATATAAGAACAGACGGTACAGATCAGGATAGCACGGAAGAGAACGGTAATGTGACTGGCACGGCATAGCTCCCTTTTCGAACAAGAGCGCAGCCTAGCTTTCTTTCTTACTTGCTAAAGAACAATCTGTCTTCTTCTTGTTTTCTCTTCTCTTGATCGAGTGGAATAGAAAAACAAATAGATGGATTTTCTAGAAACTAATGGAAAAGATGGATTTCATACCGAACTCTTCTATTGATTTATGGCTCAGGGCACGGATTCTTCAGGTGCCGTAGAGATGCGGGGTTGTTCCTTGAGATCAGGGCGAGTGAAAAGCTTTCAGCATTAAGAGACTTCTAAGGGTCAGTCATAAAGAGAAGAAGCGGGTTTCTATTTATTTCAGCAAATCCTATGAGTTCCGTTTTTTCCCTTTCTAGGTAGGGCCGTATCCATTCATCTAGGCCGGTGTTCTCGGTTGGAACATGCCTTATTTCACTAGTTGCCTTCGGATTCCGATCATGCTTGTTTATCTTGATAGAAGCTGGTTTCTCTTTATCTTAAAGCTTAAAGAGAAGCAAATCTGGGAAGTTTGCAAAAAGAATGGAAGTTTGTAGAGCCTACCAGAGAAGCACCAGCACCAATTTAGGACTATGCAGATGAGGGTTCATTCCTGTCAAAAGAAGTAGTGATCAATGGTATTTCTTTCTTGTTGAATTCACCCGAAGGGCGAGCCCAGATGCAGAGCAGAGGCTGTTTCTCAGTATTGTATGGATTGTCTCATCCGCAGAGGAAAGGGTTGAAGCGTAGCTTGATATGGACAGGGTTTCCCATATGGCTTGCAAATACCAAAGAAAGCAACTGCCACTCCAGGCCAAGTAAGATCAAACCACTGTTCCGTTCCTCGAAAGATAGAACCACTGAGAAAGATCACTGTACTGTTCCGTTCATCATAACTACTAGGCTCGAGCCGTTCCTCATACCTACTCTCTAGTAGGCTCAATTCTGCCCGCGTATCCTCCCCAAGCAAGCATATTGAAAGGCTGCGTTGCGTGTAACTTCTTGAAGAAGTTGAATTCAAGGAATGAAGATCCAAATACACTACATTTGAATTCAAGGTGCACAGCTAGGAATACCAGCATATGATTTCCCAATTCCTACTCACCCTGCCGATCCATCGGGCTGCCAGGGCGCTATCTGGGATTGGTCAGGTTCGGGGCTCGCGGATAGACTCTGTCTAGATTTTTTCTGGATATCGGCTATTGCCTCTAAAGGTACTGCTACAGGATCAGTGGATTATTTCTCGTAGATAGCCCTCCCTCAGGTTACCCCTAGTTGCACATGGGTTTGCTGCTTTCGAAGAAGAAGCGTGGCTTGATGTGAAGCATCGGTTGCTCTGCTCATAGTGCTACTTGGGTTCTAGTTTCCGAGATGGGCGAGACAGGATAGTCGTCTGGGTTACCCTCTCGTCGTATGAGTGCTGGTTCGTAGGCGGCAGGTCCGAGAGTTGAAAATCAATAGAGAAATCAAGAAATCAAGAATGGAGTGAATATGGATAGCCAGTTTCCCAAGAAAATGAAAAGATGAGGGTCACATTTTCCCCTTTGTCGAAGGCAAGTACAGAGAGTTTCGAGGATTACGCTTGGGCTGCTCCCGCTTTCTTCTCAAAAACCCACCACTTCACTTTTTCACTTAGGCATACCGGCTGCTTCCTTTCCTATTCTTACTTTAGGGTGGGCTATCCTCAGGTTTCAGAGAAGCCTTAGAGCTTGACATGCGCAGAAAAGCACGTAATCCATAACCTTCTCATTGGCTCGACTCGACTTAACTTAAAGAAAAGAAGATAAGACCTCTTCTCTTGGTGGTGATATGCCATGGGCAGAACATGCTAGGATAAAGACGACCCTCATTTATCAACATATTCAATAAATAGGGAAACAAACTTGGCACTTTTAGCGACCTGAAGAAAACAGCTTGCCGATCGGACGATGCTTACTTGCTTTACCGCCGTCCTGAAACTCCATAAAGTAGTTGTTTACCAACCCGTGACCATAACCCAGTGAATTCCACCTGCGGTCGACAATACAGAATGAAATAGTAGATGCGTTGGAGAATCTTTAACAATCTGGTGCTCGGCACGCTCCATTCTCTATGAAATAGCCTTTCTTTAGTTTCAGTTCCGGGTTTTAATGCTCGCATTTCGAATAAAGCTGGGAGAGGGAGTTAGGAGTTACTGACCACACTGAACTTATATATATATATCGAAGATAGGGGCAACCAATAGAATTCAAAAAGAAGCAGGCTCTCGTCAGAGTGAAATGGGACTCTCAAGCGGAGTCACTCACGAGCAGAACACAAGCTATGATAGAGAGAATGCCATTCCTTAGATCGAACTGCTCTTTTCTCGAAATTGCATAGAGTGGTGTTGTACGAAACGATAATTACAGCTCACTTGACTACTAGAGATTAGCAGAACTGGTTCTAACTAGACTCGCATCATCAGTTTCCCTGCTTTCAAATCCGAAAGCCTACTCCCTAATGATCATTCGAAGAATGTGAATGTAAGTGGTAAATGTACGAGTATGGGATCGTGCGAATAATAAGAACTTGGCCATGGCCTGCTAGGGTTATTCATTATATTTGAATGAAGATCGAACCCCGTAACCAGATTACACTCATTCAATACCCGGGACCCCATTGTTTTCCCAGCTACTAAACCAACTTCCTCTGCGTCTTCTATTCTAGCTCGAAGAACCAATGCTTTCTCCTTTCCTCGGTTGAAGAGTTCCCACCCAAAGAATAGATCAGCAAAGCAAAGTTTGTGTATTTATTTGTCGGGTGTTGGCATCAGCTTGGGAGTTTTCCTCGAAGTGAATAGTGCCAGTCATGGAAGACGGGCAAATTGGAATCTTGATACCTCTTCTCTTTTGTCTTGGTTGCAGCAAGTGAACTAACGGCTTAGAAAGAATTGCATTGGCAAGAGGTTTGCTTCCCCATATCTGCTCGAATGGGGTCGAGAATAGGTTATTTGGTAACCTGATAAGCCGATCTGTCCCCGTGCATAAAAGGTGAGGTGTATTAACAGTGGGTATACGAGTTGACTCTTCACCGTCACTACTTTGACAGCTCTCTTCGAGAAACAGGATTTGGGTCCAATGTCTACTTTGAAGTGGTATCATTAGGCGATTCGAGGCAAGGTGAACCTCCCTTACCTAATAAGGTAGAACCCCCTCTCCTCTCGAGATTTGAAGCCTCAGCCTAAGAGCGGATAAGTCAATAGGACAGGTCAGGAAATATTCTCAGATCACTCTAATGTAACCCTTCTTTTAGACTCATGAATGAATAAAGCTTCACCAAAGAGATCAAGATTGGAACCAACAAAGGATAGGGATAGTACGGATGCACTGCCGGACTAGCAGTCACGTCACCTCGACTTAAACCATCCGGTAAAGTCAGTTCTATTCCAGGAGAGGAGGGATTAGTATGGTCTACGAACACATAACCCTGCCGCCCTTGGTATGCATAAAGATTCCCCTTAACCACAATCTAAGGAAGAGCCAAGGTCATCTAGATGGAATTGCAGAACGGAATCATTCATTACGAAATATGCTTTACGATTTGTTTTGGGGGTGGCCCTGGTCCGTTTGTTTCAAAGAAAGAAGTGCTATTATTCCTCTAGGGCTGGAATTGGCTCAGGAGAAGTCTAGTAATGCAGCGGATAGGAGGAAGCCCGGGGTACAGAGGACGAAGGGCTCGACCAAGGGGAGAGGATGAATAGCAGAGGTTTCGATTCACTTTTAGTGGTTGAGGACCCGCTGCTTAATTCGCTTTTGCAAGAGTGGTAGAGGCGCAGTAATGCTAGCCTTGGTTTCGAAATGAAAACTGGTATCTATTATGTGATCATAGTTGTTATGGCAGGGCTTAACCAAGTGCCTCTATTGATTCCGTTCCTATAATTGACGTAGATGAGCCACATCACTCTATTAATATAGCGATGCGATGTTTCTCCGAAATGGTAGCAACCACTCCTCGACTTCTTCGATGTCGAATTCTTCTTCATCTTCAAAGGATAACCTTCTTGGCCAGTCATGTAAAATAGATAGGCAAGTCGACGATAACCAAAACTTTAGACTCTCTCTTAGCTCCTACTCCTCAGCTAGGCCATAACCCACTAAAAGAGACCCGTCCTTCCCTGTCTTTCAAACAGTGCCAGATGGAACCAACTGAATAACCTTCCCAAGTGGATTTCAAGCTTAGGTTGCGTAACCCAATTTTGGAGAAGAGACCCTTAGGAGCTCTTATATGTATTGTGAAAAAAATGTAGAACCGGCACTTTTTTCCACATCCAGAAAAACCTACAGATAGATAGCACAGACACTGGCGATGAGGAAGCACAACCTACCAACCCGGATTTTCGAAACCGCCCTCCTCTAAATTAGTTACGACACGGGCACCCACTTTCTGAATCTCTTCTTTACCATCCACTGGAATCCATGGCAAAGGAGAACGAAAAACAGATGGTAAGGCGCGGAGCGTGGAACGGCGGATTGAAAATAGAGCACTAGCGGAAAAGGACCGCTAGCGATACGACCTCCAACCAGAATTCAAACATCACGCTGCATCCGCAAAAAATCATTTCCTATTTCTTATCATTTCATTAAGTTTCAGTAAGTTGAATTGAAGTGAGAGCCATTCCCGGAAACAAGATACCTTCCAACCTGTACAACTATATTGAGTTCTCTAGTCAGCTACAAAAGTGCCGGAATAAGGAAATGCAAGGGTTGGTTGTTACAAAAGCTAGGGAGAAAGAAACTAATAGAAGAACTTTCTCAACTGAGCTCAAAGAAGAAGCAGTTACCAAGAACCAAGGCAGTCGTGTAGCGGCCTACTTCTTCTCTTGAAAGCTGGCCCGGGACCTACCTAGAAGAAGAGAGGATTTTTCTTTCTGAAGTGGAATTAGGGAGTTGGTTTTTGGGGGAAAGGAGTCATTAGAGTTGAGACCACTTAACCTCCCTGCAAGGCACGGCCTAAGCCATCCTTGAGTCTGTACTTACATCTACTATTAATCTCGGATAGAGCAGAGTGAAAAGCACTCCGCCAAAATCGAGCAACATTCATCAAAGGTGAGCTCAGCCCAACGGCCTCCAGACTATGCCGAATAGCAGGTCCGTATCGGCATTCCATAATAATCTCAACGATCGCATCGGCTTGCTAGTCACCGGTCCCTGAACAGTTTCAGTTCCATGTGTGGAATAGTTTCTATCTAATAAATGAGTGTGAGTGCGGTCCAAGTCCTCCCGGGTGAGCACCCTAGGGTCTACCACTTCCAATCTTCTTATCCGATTCGATTCTATTTGAATCGGTGGGTCCTGTACTACCTATCAAGCTAATACCAAAGAGAGCAATCATAGATAGGCCCAAAGCGGGAAAGCTTTCATCTCAATGACAAAGTACTCTACGAAACTCGTTCTTTCTCGAAGAGCCACATTTGATTAGATTTGAGAAATATAAGGTTGGATTACTCGGCACTATTTATATTGGGCTGCCCCTATTCAGTTAACTGATCCGATCCGGCACTTCTCTTATCTGCGCATAAAAGACGTCTGCTTAAGGAAAAAGGCGACTAGTACTGGCACCAGCTATAGGTGGATGAAATTCCTAAACCAACTCTGCCCCTTCATCTTTATGACAAGATGGCACCCTTGAGTTTAGTGATATCCACTTCTCTTTTTCAAGGTTGGGCATCGGTCTGGTCTGGTTGACAACATTTGGAATACCCCTATTCCAAATCAAGAGAACCGAGGCGTATGGTGTGATTGCTATCCTAGGGCTTCTTCCTGTGGACCGACAGCCGAAACAAGTAGAGTATACAGGCGAAAGAGTAGTGGATTTCCTCAACCTGTGATTCTGATCAAGAGTCATAGCTTCTTGTGATTGGAGATACAATTTATTGGACGGCAGATCGCATGATTGCGTCAGTGCTCTGGTCAACCACTCTCTTTTCCCATGCACTTTCACTTTCAACCCAACCCTTTCGTCTTTCTTTTTCTTAATTAATAAGTATTTATCTTAGTTGCCTACAGGAGGATAGGAAAATCAATGTCTAATTATCTTATCATACTGTAAGTGTATGTAATTTATAGAACCCGTATACTATCAAGTCTAGTTTCAAGCAAAGAGATTCTTACGAGGAACTATCAACTATAGTCTCAGGAACCTTATACCGGATCTCTCTATCTTCCCCCACTTCTGAAATCCAGAATTCCGGTCTAGCTTTGTCAAATACTTAGCTCCAGCAATTTCATCCAAGAACTCATCAGGCATGGGAAATTGGATGGTGGATGCGTTCCGTTTAGGCTCAGGCTCAGGCTCCAGGGAATGGTCTAGTACTAGTTCTCTCATTCTTCTGATTATACTACTTCTCGAATGCTGATGAACTGCGTTTGCACCGATGGTTTGGGTGGCGCCGTGATGATCTCGCTCCAAATCGAGCCAACCAGTACGAGATTTACGGGAACTCCATGATTCGATCGCTTCGTTCAATCTCCACCAACCCGCCAAATGGATATTATGGCTCAATCGAGAGGATACAGATCAGGATTCACAGGCAACTACGGATCGACGAGTCTCTGATACCAGGAAGGACATTTCTATGGACGAAGGGCAGCCTAAAGAAGAGGGATATTCAGTGATCATGGTCATTGTGGAAAGGTGAACAAAGTATGCTCACTTTTGACCTCTCAAACATCCGCTCCTCACTCAAGTTGCACAAGTTTTTTTCCATACAGAATATTGTTCAATTGCATGGCCTTCCAAAGACTATTGTATCTGACAGGGACAGGGTGTTCACTAGCTCCTCTTTTTGGCAAGAATTGTGCAAGCTGTTAGACACCAAGTTACAGTTCACCCCACAAACTGATGGACAGACTGAACGTGTGAATCAGTGCTTAGAGATGTACCTACGTTGTGCTATTCATGATGCTCCAAAAAAGAAAGTAGATTCATAAGTGGCTATCCACTGCTGAGTTGTGGTACAACACTGCCTACCGCACAGCACTGCAATGCTCTCCTTTCAAGGCCTTCTATGGCACTGAGCCATCTCCTGGTTTCTTTCCCAAATTGGACAGCTCTGCGAATCAAGAAGTGGTTGATACTTTGAAGGAAAGGCAATGATTTCCAGAGGCTTTAAAGGAACATTTGTCCAGGGCTCAGACAAGGATGAAAGCTTATGCGGATACAAAACGCAGTGAGCGTCAGTTTGCAGTTGGTCCTGCTCAAACTTCCACCTTTTGCTCAAAGCTCTGTGGTGAATAGGCCTTGTCCCAAGTTGGCATTCCAATGGACCCTTCAAGATCTTGGAGAAGGTTGAGTGGCATAGAAACTGGATCTCCCAAGTCAAGTGCATCCTGTCTTTCATGTTTCACAGTTTCAACCCTTTACTCCCAACTAGACTCCGGTCTTCAGTACCTTGCCTGAGAACATTGCTTTGGATGTCAATGACTCTGAACCGAACTCAATCTGGGAAAGAAAGAAGATTGGCAATGCAGCAACCACTCAAGTGAGAGTATCTTGGACTGGTCTGCCGGATCATATCACTACTTGGGAAGATTCTTACGTACTGAAATCGAGGTTTCCTTCTGCAGCAGTCTGGGGACCAGCAGCATCTTCAGAGGGGGGCAGTGTCATGCCCGGCCCAGGCGTTGGACCAGCCACAGTGCGCGGCAAGAGAAGGAATCAAGGCGGGATTATCTTGCGTTGCGGGAAAGGCCCAAGTGGCGAGAATGCAACCGCGGCCCAAGAGCCCAGTGCGCCGGCTATATGAAAGACTTGGAGAGGAAGAAGAAACTAGCTGAGTTGTGAAACATTCTGAAACTTCCTAATCTCTCTCTTTCTCCCTGCTCGTTCCGTGCTTATCCCCACTACCCTTCTGTATCTCGGATCTCCGGATCAAACAATTCGTATATTTTGGAATCAAAGCTTCCCTTCTCAAAGCAAAGGGCTTACAGCAGTGTTTTAATCTCTCTTCTGCCCAGGGGTGTAGAAATAGATGCATGTGCCTTAGAGGCTTCTCAATGATCTTTCTTTGATATGCTCTTCCGCAATCTTTCCTTCTTGCTGAAATTAGATGGGCATTTCCCACCCGGCAACCTACCTATGACTTACCTTTCCTTTCGCACAAACAGAGGAATGATCCATTACATCTTCTGTACCCGGTCAGCTCCCCAAACCGCAATAGCAGGAAATACAAAGATACCGGCCAAACCCTAAATAAGTCTAGGCTCAACATTGGAGAATACTCTGCTTTAGCTACGAAAACAAGAAGAGCAGACGGGACTTCAATCTGTCATCGGGGGCTGCCCGGATCGAAGAATCCCAAGAATGCATCTACGCAAGGAAGATGACGTGGAACGAAAGTAGCTGCTCTCCGAGTGAGAGCTGGCACCTAAAGCACTTCCTGGAAACCCAGGTACTACAACTAATACCACAGGCTGCATCTTGAAGAGGTAGGAACCCTCCTAATAACAAGGCTATTCCCGTTCCCGGATCTTGTTTCTGCATTGGGTCTGCCGGGCAAGGTACGAAATATTGATATCTATCTGGTCTTTTTGCATTCCAGGATTGTTATCTTCGTTAGTAAAATATAGGGCTGGCCGAACCGGAAATTAACGGGATAACCCGGGGAATCTACAATCTTGAATTACAACAGGATCGACAAATTCCCTAATGGGAAAACGAGACCAATAAAATCAAATAACTAGGCCTCTTTTGGTTCGTAACATTAGTAGTTACTCACTGGGTCGGAAGATAGAATTTGATCCTTTATTCAAGAAGTACCCTCTCTCTGGTAGGCAAAGAGGCATTCCAAGAACTCACTCCTATGGTAAAGCAAGAAAAAACCTGTTATTAGCAATGTTTGTTTAGTTTTCTCTAGCAATGCTTGTTTAGTTTTCTCTCTGGTCTGCTTACCGAATTTCTTTGAGAGCGCACCTACCTGTTTTTGACTTGTATAGCCATTCCAGCTATGTGTCTATCCCTTAGCTATGGGCCTATCCCTTTTTAACACATCAACCTTTTACTGCTTATCTTGTCTATTTTATTACCTTGACTGCTTATCTTGTCTATTTTATTACCCTCAAAAACGACTTAGTTTAGCCCTACTCACCTATTCCTACTTCTACGCGTTACGCCATTTCGTTCAAAGAAGCCTGTCTCGGTTATCTTGACTGACCTCTGCTTCTCCTTTTATACCGCTTTACCTATTCCTCACAAGCCTATCTAAGGCAAGGCTACCGCTCTAACACACAGAAATCCTTTCATTCCTATCTTCTTTACTAGAAAAAGAACTCAGTGTATTTCCGAGAAAATCTTCTTGATTTATTGTGTAGCTATATTCTACCTACCAACTACTACTTGCCTTGTCTCATGCTTGCTTTCAAGCCTGTCTCGCAACTCATATCAGCCAGCTTTTACGAGGGTAAAGAGCCCTAGCTGTTTCGGAAGCACTCCCAACTAAGAGTTTTGCTCCATGCGACTGTATTCCATGTAACATATCAAAAGCGCAGCCTACACTGATTCTATTCCCTAAGAAGAAACTGCTACTCTAGAAGAAGGCGCTTTATTACAAGCTATGAAGAGCTCGCTCATCTCTATCAAAGTAAGCAGTAGGTGAAGTAACAGAAAATAAGTAGACGACTACCAAATCGTGTGAGTATTCAGTTAATGAAAAGTTGGAATTTTTCTGGCTCAGGACCTATGTACTAAGCAAGTACTCCAGGAAATGAAGATATCTCTCGCCTTTGCCACACCTTACTTGTAACCAAAAAGACACGCGTAGAAACTAAATACTGACCAACAGGTTACAATTCAACCCACGTCTTAACTCTTCTTTGGCTGGTGAAAAGTGATAGGAAGAATTGAGCAGGAGCTATTTGAGGTTTCATGAACACCACTCCCTCGACTGTTTACGTACAAGTATCTTGCTTTTCCTTTACTTTGAGGTGATGCAACTGCTCCAAGGCCAAGAGCAGAAAGGTAAAATGCTTATACAAGGTAATAAACTGGGTACAACTGTTTCTATTGGATGTGAATGTCTTGACTCTCAGGTATTTATGATTCGATAAACAAAAAAACAGATTGAAATGTTCCTGCTATTCTTTCTTTTGGTGCTCAACCTACAGAGACTTGTCATGAGGAAGGCATAATTATTGAAGAAAGAAGTCTGGGTTAATGAAAGCAAGGAAAGAACGCAAGATAGAAATAGCAAAAGCAAAAAAAGAGAAAAAGGAGAGTAGTTATTTCTATTTTGCTAAATATTTCATTTGAGTATTAGTAATTTCATTTCGATTTGTGTTATCTAATTATTTCTATGTCGTGAATTTCCCGAGTTTGGCAAACCCGTGTAATACAATTTCTTTGATTTATTTTCTATTTACCTACTCTCTTTATTTCTTATTTATCTAGGTTGCTTTTCCTAAAAGAGTAACAACCCATTAGAATGGCAATTGATTCTAAGGCGAAGCAAGGGCCTACAGCAGCACCACTTTCACGTCAGTCAGGAATTCGATTTGCCAAAAGCAGCATATCGTTATAATAATGTGATTCTTGCTTTCAATGTATTTACTAATAGATAATTTCTCTATTTCTTTTATTGGCAGTTGAATTTGTCCTCGTTACAGTTCTCACTAATTGTTTTGCGGATCGATCAATAAGGATTTTCCAAGTTTTCGTAGTTTCTATTGAATAAATGGATAGAGCACGCCCAATTGGTTTCAAATCAAAAAGAAGCGAGCTTATGTGTAACGAGATGTTAGATATTACAGATCCAGGAAAATCTATCTGAGTTATTTTCGAATTTCACTTTTGATCTTATTCATCTTGTCCTAATTATTCTATCTTTTGAATTTACTGTATACTGATCAAAAAGATTGATTAAGGGTTGCACAAATCAAATAACTTGAACTTCTTAAATGCAAATACGAACAGGATAGAAAAAGATAAGATCAATCCGGGCTGGGCTTCTCGTTTATTTTCCAACTTCTATTTACATTCTTTTGATGAAATCCAATATAGCAAGTAATCCATACTCTGTTCTTACCAACCTAGACCTTAAAGTAGACATGTCAATGGCAGGAAGAATTTAGACAATATCTAGACTAATCCCAATTTCGTCAACCAAAATGCTTATCTCCGATACTCCATGCATTTGCTTCAAATGATGAAATGCTCCTACCGCGCTAACTAAACAAAAACGTAATAAGATCAAAAAAATGCACGAAGAAATATATTCCAATTCTATAATGGCGCATGCATGTTTTCAAACTTCTTAGTTAATTAGCTAACTATGAAAATTAGCAGCTTACTTTTTATGCAAGGCTGGAATGATGTAGTTTGACAATTGCTTGAGATCAGATTCGTATCGACCTTGTGCTTGCCCTTTATCTATAACTAACTTTGCTGAGCGCAACAACTATGCCAGAGTTGTGCACGTGAATGAATAAACCCAGTTAGGAAGAAAATAGCAACTTCTATCTATTGGTACGTACGACTAAAAGCCCTAATTCTTGAACCAGCCTGATTAGCAATTCAATTTGACTTTTTTGGACAACATAAGACGATTCTCTGGTACCATCCCAAGAATCTCTTCTTACTTACTAATGGAAATAGAACTCGAGTAGAGGAACCAATGTAGGAGCAACCTGAAAAATGAATGAATAAATACAAGAATCAATAAGAAGATAAAATACAAAAGACTGAGCTCACTCCGTGCACTGCCTTCACTCCCTCCCTTTCATTCCTGAGTTGGTAGTTCCTAGTCTCCATCTTCTTGCCTTTATTCTTAATATGTCTTATTCACTACAGTATAAAAGGTTAATAGCGCTTGCCTGGCCCAGACCGCGCAGTTCTCGATTCTTTCTGTAAATGTTGGAGTTCAGCCCTGCGAAGGAAGCATAGTTAGGCTAGCCCTCATAATGGTCGTGAGTAGGCGCTGCCGAAAGTGGTGTGCCTTGCCACGTACGAGGTGGACGATCTACTAGATTTGGAATAAAGGCCGGGGAGTAAGGTTTTCCGCGTATGTTTTGCCGTGGTTGAGTATGATGCGAAAGGAATATGAGCAGAAGAGGTAAATGTTAAGAAGGCATCTGTTGTGAAACAAGCAGGTGCAGAAGCGTAAGAAGTCTCCACGAATTGGGCAGAGCCAAAAAGATTCTACTTGTAGTCTTTCTCTTCTCGATACCACTTTGAATCTCTTCACACGAGAGAAACACTAGAGACTTAGCATAGTGAATTGTCATCTAAAAACCAAGGAGTGAATTACATGGTTGATTGAATCAAACCAAAAACTCTCTTTACTGATCCAGCTTTCAGTGCTATAAATAGTAGCATACCTACCCAGAACCAGAAAAGAGGTTACCAACGGCCCGGTTCATGCCTCTATCGTGCTTACGAGCATAACATTGACTCATATGGAGTTCTGGTCAAAATAGGCATTTGGTAGTACAGCTCAAATAGCGAAAGGCAATCCATTCTAAAAGCTCATTCTACAATGAAGTACAAAGAAGTGTCAAGATTCAACCTATGCGAGCAGATTGCAGTCTTTGCTAGGGTAAGCCCTAAAGGGGGAGAGTTCTCCAGGCCCTTTCTTTCCGACACCGTTTTGTGCTCGACAAAAAGCACTTACAAGCAGTGTCAAGATTTGAATATGGTGATACCCGCAAGGCTCGCAGGAAAAAGTGGCACAGATTTGTCCTAAGTTAAGTACGTGTATAATTTCTCTAAAAAGAACTAAAACGCGAGACATTCATTATTTTGTATTCTCTCTTTAATCAAATGAGCATCTTCCTCCTTAAGATTTGTGACTGCATTCTTTGAGCAGCTTAGGGAGCTAGCGAGTTAATGTAAGTTTCTCCCAGCCAGTGTAAGGAAAAGAAGAATAAGTGCTGCGAGGGCGAGACAAGTATTTGTTTTGAACGGTGCCTACTTTCCTATGTTTTGAACGGTGCTACTTTACTATGGTTTTCTATTCTAATAACTACACAACGCACTGACTCTTAGACAAGAATCCTTTTTTAGATAGCACTGGCACTTTCCATACTTTATTACTGGCGCACTTAGACATATTACCAGTTTCTCCGCTTGATGCTTTACCTGAATTGGCTGGTAAAGTATTTTGTGAAGTCAAAGTACATAATACATGGAATTGACAACGTTTCAAGTAGAATTGTTTTGAAGAGCGAGAACGGCAAGCAGAGTTTTGAAGGAGCCCCTTCCTTTTTGTTTGTGCAAATTCTTCGTCCTTTTTGATTTAGCACTTCCTGTCTGTCTTTCTGCTTGTAACTCTTCGTTCTGTCTTTTACTCGTGGGTAACATAAAGTTTCATTCTTTTGATACAGATGGATGCATAGAACAAGTACGAATAAGAAATCTCAGAGGTCAGAGCGGATCAAAGATCAATAAGAAAAACGAAACCGAAGGCGAATCCAGAAGCAAAAGGCTAAGACAAGAAGAGGTGTTTCACAAAAAACCTCACTACTACTTTAATTACAAACAATCTCTGGGTTCAATTGAAAGAAGCGAAGACCTAAGAACAAGATAGGATCTATAGTAACCATTGCCCAAGCAGCCATTTTTGAATACTAATATATCTGAGCCGCCTAGCGTTGACCAGACTAGCGTTGACCATAAGGTCCTTGCAATCAGAGAGTTGTCTAGAATCCTCGGCCATGCATAGAATTTCAATGGCAGTGCCTGTGCTAATCAGATAAGAATGTAATAGTTACCCAACTCCTAGCCACTCTCAAGCTGCATACGCATAAAAGCCTTTGTCCCTAGTCGGATAAGTGTCACCGACGAGAAAGACTATCATCTAGAATTACTAGCTAATCCATGAATAAGCCGGTATTGACCTAGCAAGAGTACTTTATTTACTAGACACTTGATTGAATAGCTACTATAGATCAAAGCCCCACTATTGTATGTATTATCGGGCCAGACTATTAAATAGAACAAAGCAATAGAAAGAAGAAGATACTGGTAATGTCAATTTCACATTCTGTATTGTTGAATTCTCTCTGTGTACAAATGCCAGTCTATATATAAAACGAGATACACATCATTCCTTATTTCTAAACCAATCTAGTAATGCCAAGTGTCTATTTCGAAACCAATCTGATAATGCCAAGTGTCTATAGAAGATTCCTCTGGTGAGGACCATTAGGACCACAGTGTTGCGTTGGCAGTCAGTAGGAGAAGTATTGTAACAGCACAGCATTTTATTCCTCTCCAATTGGCTTGTCAGCTGGTATAACTGGAGTGTGCAATTTATCTCTAACAGCCCCCCCACAAGCGAAAGGGGCTGCTGACACCTTGAGCTTGTCACGAATCAGAAGAAACCGTGGAGTAGTTAACGGCTTGGTCATGACATCCGCTAACTGATCTTTAGAACAAACAAATTGAATCAAGAGTTGCTTTGTCTGAACCCGTTCTCGTATGAAGTGATAGTCTATTTCCACATGCTTTGTTCTAGCATGAAACATCGGATTAGATGCTAGGAACGTCGCCCCTATGTTATCACACCATAGAATCGGTGGAGAAGAGCAACAAACATGCAGTTCTTGAAGAAGATATTGAAGCCATATTAGTTCAGCACTTGCAAGTGCTAATGCTCTATATTCGGATTCAGTGCTTGAACGAGATACGGTCACTTGCTTCTTAGCACTCCACGATATCAAATTGCTGCCTAGAAAGATACAAAAACCTGAGGTGGAGCGACGCCGGGCAGCCCGCCCAATCGGCGTCACTGTAAGCGTGGAGTGTAAGGGCTGAATTGGATTGAAAGGTTAATCCATGAGTGATAGTGCCATTTAGGTAACGCAAGATGCGTTTCACAGCAGCCCAATGCATGGTAGTAGGAGAGTGCATGAATTGTGACACCTTATTCACAGCGAAGGATATGTCGGGTCGGGTAATCGTGGCGTATTGAAGTGCACCACCGATCATACGGTACAAGGTCGGGTTGTCCATGGGATCACCATCATGCAAAGATAATGAGAGATTAGGAACCATTGGAGAAGGACATGGATGAGACTCATGCATGTTAGCTCTCTGTAGCAACTCACGTAGGTATTTAGCCTGGGAAAGGTGCACACCATCGGCAGTACATGACACTTCAATACCTAGGAAATAGCTTCAATTTCCCAAATCCTTGAGAGCAAACTTTCATTGCAATTTGGAGATTATGCTAGCCACTGCCTCATGATGACTACCAGTGATTAGAATATCGTCGACATAGATAAAAACCACAATAGTTTGGTCATGATGATGATACACAAAGAGAGACGGATCATAATTGGAGGCACAAAATCCATGCTCAATAAGAGCCGAACTCAAGGTATGAACCCAGGCCCGGGGAGACTGTTTTAGACCATATAATGCTTTGGAAAGGAGACATACATGATTAGGAAGAGAGGGATCAACAAAGCCGGGAGGTTGCATCATATACACCGTCTCATGTAAATCACCATGGAGAAACGCATTTTGTACATCAAGCTGCCTAGTTGTCCAGCCAAGAGTTAAGGCAATGGAGAGAACAAGGCGAATAGTAGTTGGTCTAATCACCGGGCTAAAAGTCTCAAAGAAATCCACACCCTCTTCTTGTGTGAAGCCTTTTGCAACGAGTCGTGCTTTATACCGCTCAATGGAGCCATCGGCACGACGTTGAATCTTGTAAACCCACTTGCAGCCAACCACATTCTGCTCAGGAGAGGAAGGTATGAGAGTCCAGGTGTTGTTTGAAGCAAGGGCATCAATCTCTTTGGCCATGGCTTCACGCCAAAGAGGAGAAAGATTAGCCGCCTGTTTGAATGTAGTAGGTTCAGCCTCTATTTGTCCAGAAGAGAAGTATGCAACATGATCATGAAACACCCTTGGCTTGCGAGTATTATCACGGGTTCGAGTGGTCATATGGTGAGTAGAGGCCGTGCTGTCATGGATAGAACTGTCAGGTGCTGTTGGAGAAGAAGAAGATTGGAGATGGGCAATTCGGTCAGAAGGGATCACATTTGAAGGAGTTCGGTCAGGTTCAGGTGTTCAAACCCGGGCAGCGACATGTGTTGGAGACGGGTCAGGTGTTGTGGCGACTTGGGCAGGTGAGAAAGCTGGGCGCTCAGCGATTTGGGCAGGAATATTTGAATCAGGGGCAGCTATGTGCTCAGCGCCAATTGCATTTGATTTCAAGTATTGCAGCAGTGGTCAGACACCTGAGCCATCCTTTGCAGAGCCTGAATCAGAACTGGAGCTAAAAGGGAAGTGAAGCTCATCAAAAACAACATGTCTTAAGACATATATTTTGTTAGATGGGAAGTGCAAACACTTGTAACCTTTTTGTGAATGGGCATAGCCAATAAACACGCATGGTAAGGACCGATTTTGGAATTTGTTGTCATTGTAAGGGCGTATGAAAGGATAACATAAACAACCTAGTACTCTTAGAAAAGAAAAATCCGGCGGCTTGTTAAACAAAGTTTGGTAGGGAATTGAATGAGAGGAGGATGGTAGTCGGTTTAGAAGATAAACAATGCTATAAAATATTTCATCCCAATAAGAAGAAGGAATTGAGGCATGAGTCATTGTGGCAAGAGAGAGCTCGATGATATGACGATGCTTACGTTCGGCAACCCCATTTTGTTGAGGAGTGTATGGGCAAGTAATTTGGAAAGTTATTTGAGGGTAGGAGCGAATGAGAGGTTTATACTCCGTACCACCATCGGTACGTATAATTTTGATTGTATGGTTAAGGAGATTTTCTACTTGTAATTTGAACAAAGAGAAAACATGAGATAGTTCATCCTTTGTGCGAAGAAAATATATCCAAGTGAAGTTTGTCAAATCATCGACAAAAATAACATAATATCGAAAGCCCTCTTTTGAAATGATAGGGGATGGTCCCCAAAGATCCGAGTGTACAATCTCAAGAGGAGCTTTTGAAGAAGAAGAACTAGAATGAAAAGGCAATCTATGAGATTTAGCCATACAACATTCACTACAAAGTGACAATTTATGTAAAGAACAAGGTAAATGACAATTTTGAAGAACTTGTAGAGTAGTGGTAGAAGAGGGGTGCCCGAAACGTGCATGCCATAGGTCAGCCGTAGCTCTCTCTCCAATCAAGGCCGTGGGATGGATATGAGGAAGAGGAAGGTGAAGGAGGTAAAGACCGTTAGTAAGTGGAGCTTGAAGAAGAAGGACCTTGGTTAGACGATCCTTAATGAAACAAAAAGAAGATGAAAACTCAATAAGTAAAGAATTATCATGAAGTAATTGGGATAAACTCAAGAGATTTTTAGTGAAGGTTGGTACATGAAGAATATTATTGAGTGTAAGTGAAACATTAGAAATTTGAAAAGTAGAACTACCAATATGTGCTATGGCCATGCCCAAACCGTTACCTATTTGCAAAGTGTCATGCCCCTCATATGGTAGAAAGGATGATAGGTTGTTAAGGTCAGGTGTGATATGATGAGTGGCACCCGAGTCGACACACCATTCATGAGGAGCCGGGAGAGATGATGGTTGAGCCACAAAGGCTTGATAGGATGGTGCTGTGCTCGGGTAGGGATGTGATGCAGCTTGGGATGGCAGTGGGAGAGGCTCAGTGAAACGATTTTCAAACCTATGGTAACAGGTTCGTGCTTGGTGATTCCTTCTGCCGCAAATCTGACAAGGTTAAGGGAAAAGCAGAGGCGCAGTAGACCAAGGTTGAGAAGGAAGGGAAGAGTGAGCAAGGAGTCGATACTAAGCAAGCAGGGGATCGCACAGGAGTCCCGATTCGATTTGAAGTAAAGTGATATTGTTGAATAATGTATATGTGGTTCGCAGACAGCAGGCGGTGAAGAAGCTCCCCCTATCTTTCACGCATTGCCTTCTCCTTCTCACTCCAACTTTCGTACAAAATAAGAGCAGGTAGGAAGTCCTGGCTATGTAGGAGGGTAGTTCGGCTCTTTACAGCGTAGATGGGACTTGCTGTACTTCTCCTTATCCTTATCAATTTCAGAGAGTGCCTGCCCCCTAAGAGAGGCTTTTGGTTCGGATCTTTGCATTTCGATGGATCCATCCTTATACTACCCTAGAATACTTCTTTCGCGCATTGAGTTTACTACTGACTTTCTATTTCTGCTTATAGATATATATCATATAGCAATAGCAAAAGGGACCGGCTCTTTAGTACAAGTCTTTCCTTGACGCCCATCTATTCATTGGATTGACATTTGATCTACTGATTGAGATCGACTTCCTTGATTTTCTGATAGAGCTTTAAGTTAGAAATATAAGGCGGCTATTGTTCATGTCGGTTCAGATCTTTGGACTTCGACAAACCAACAGGTCGTTATATATAGAATTTCTCTAATGTTCAGAGTTTCTCTATGAATTGACATAAAGTTGAAGAGTGAGAGAGATTCTTTCCTGGGTCCACTTGCCTTTCTAGCCTCCTGAGACAATAAGCATTATTAGTCAATCCGGTGCGTAAGGGAGAGAAAAGAGAATCTCGGTAAGATCGTTCGGTAAAGCCTACCATTCTACAGATCCCTGATCTACCGATTTCCATTTACTAGCTTCCAAAGCTTCAACTTCAAATCTTTGGACATGTCGATATTAGACATCGAAAAACAAAGCTTTCTACTTGAAAAAAGAAATAGCATAATGTTGGGGTAATTTTCCCCAATCAATAGTCAGAAGAAGGTGGTATATGAGTGAAAATCTTGTCTTGGCCTGCAGGGCTTTTATGGCCAAGCTGCTCAGGAGACTGGTCACTAACAACTACTAAAAAGGTGCCTGCTCAGGTAATGAAAGACAAGTCCTTCCCCCGACCAAGAATCACGGCTAGCGGTTCTAGCCGCTAGAGTGAAACCATCTGCCTCCTGAGCCTAAGTAAGTTTCAGGCTGTAGGTCAATAGCTAAAGCTAAATCAATAGTCAGTCCTTGAGTGGCTCTCTTACTTCATTGGAAGGGGAACTTACCAAAAAGTCTTAAGATACCCCGGCTCACCCTTTATCCACCAGCCTTCTGAATTCAGGTCCGACCCGATCTTACTTAGGCTGGTAATGAAAGCGAGAACATAAGTATCCGCATCTGGGAAAGCAAGAACCCTTCGACTATTTATACATGGGCCGGGCACCCAAAACTAAATGAGATGTTGAAACCCGTGTCTTTTTTCAAATAAATAACGCGGCGGGCAGCGAAACTCCGTGTATAAGTCAAAAAGCAGCCTAGTAATAAGAATTTTTCATTAATCTTTTTCTTGATCGATAATCTTGATCAAAGTCTTTTTTTATGCCTCGGCTATCCTTCTTCTAACTAAATAAGCAATTTCTCGCTTCTGTGTACCTACTCTACTAGCTCGAGGGGAAGCCATTTCACACATATTTGAATAGAGAACGAAACATGGAATTTCTTGAATCACAAGGATCTACTTATATAGAAGAAGCAGAATGGGAGGATGGTTCATATAGCAGTGGAAGAGTCGAAGTCTGGATCGAATGGTAGCCAAAGAAGTAGAGATCCGACCTAAGAGTTCTAATTCAAATAAGTGGTTCTTGTCTCCGCTGTCTAGCCATTTAGTGAAAGAGTCAATCCTGCGGCCAGTGAGTAACTACTAATGTTACGAACGAAAAGCCCGAGAGGTCACCCGTCTGTATATTTGGTTGTGCAGCTCTACAGGTGGTAGATGTTGCAGGTTGGCACTTGTGAAACTTCTTCACATACATTGTGCAATCAGTCTTATCAATGAAGATTTCTCCTCATAAGCCAACTAGATCACAGCCCTATCAATTTACTCCTCATCCATCTGTGCTAACATACAGCCCGCTTTTCGTTGAGATAGTAGTCAAAGGGTTAATCAAACATTCTTTGATCTGCTCCCTTGCTGCCACTTCGAATCTTTCCTGAGGTTCTTTGTCTTTTTAGGAGATTTGACCTACCTATTTCAAGTAAGCTTTCTAGCACGACTAGTCTTTTTGAAGCCAAGGGAGCTCCCAATTCCTTTATTAAGAAAAATACCTGGTTGACTTTTTTTGACTGAAAGTAGTTGACCCGGTCTATTCAAGAAAGGGGCTCTTCGCTACTCGAGAATCAAATCTCCCCTCCGTGCAAAAGTAGTACTTCTAAGGTGCAATCGTCTTTGCAGCGTAAACTCCTGAATGAATGCCTTTAAGGGATTTAGAACTTATGGAAAAGAAGTCTGTTAAGAGTACCGACTACCCTTGGGCAAAGAGTCACTTAGTGACCCAAGAAAGACTACTACTAGCCTGGCAGAATTATGATCTATTCATTTCTATTTGAATGGTGTCTGCTTCGTTTTGGTTTGGAAAAAGTGTAAGGAGAACCGAATTCGAACTTCTAATACTGTCCTAGTGCGGAGGACCTACCTAATAAAATACACCTGGGAACTCTCGTCAGGATAGCCTTCCCCCTGCGCTCCGTGGTAAGATCCCTTTTCTATTCATATATCGGGTTAAACGAGTCTCTTTGAAAGAAGAAAGCACTACTTCCAATCAGTCTCAAGTTAACACGTGTGCCTCCGGACCATAGGAGGGACGAGAGAGCTGTGCTGTAAGTTCCTTAATAGTATACTTGGGATTTGAGTTCTTTCCTAAGACCTAACACTTTTTGTGGATTCCTTTTTTCAGAGGCTTTTCCCGAGCCCGCCAACCAGAATTCGGAATGAAAAGCAAGCAATAGGAACTGGTACATACATAAGCACAAGCAATCGGATCTACTCGGGTCAGCACACCTGCTGTAAAGCCATCTTGAATAGGAAAGCAAGAACGGAATAATGTCAATCTTGTCTTTGCATCTTTCGTTATCGCCCTTTCTTCTACAACAGGCAGGCCCAAGAAAAAGAGAATTCAACAAAGGCAGCTATGAAGGTCCTGAACCAGGTAAAGCAATGGTAAAGAAAAGGAGAAGGAAGGAAAGGGGGCGGAATTCAACCGTTAACGGGGAAGTCAAAGTGGATATGCTGCAGACATAGAACCCTACCTTGCTATTATGAAGAGTGTGATACTGTAGGGGGTACTCTCGTCTAGTCTCTTTCTAAGCCTGAACCCCTTTGATTGGAAAAAGCCAATGAGATTGGTTCTACAGCGACTGTTGGTACAGAAGTGAGCACTTAGGAAAGGAAAAGGCCAATGGATGGGTTCAGCGAGATGAAGAAAGATCTTTTCCAAAAGACCCTTAAGTAAGGTATTTCGCACTTGATCATCCCCCAAGGCAAGTGCTAAGTTTCAGATAAGTGAAGAAAAGACAAGCTGCGATGATACGATAGACCAAAAAGAAAAGTCTCTTCTCATGTTCCATTTTCCATTTACTTCAAACTATTCGTCTACTATAACTAACTCTATAGTTTGATCTACTCATACATCAACAACTAACTCCTCACTATTTGCTGTGTTAAGAAGACGTTATTAAAAGCTCCAATAAAACATGCTTATCACCGCCCAACCTTGTAAATGATCGAAGTTACAGATATGAACTGAGTGCCATTTGATGAGTAAGATCGAATAAGGGAGAGGGGTATGGAAAGGATGAAGTAATGAAAGAGGAAGGGGGCTGCGCATCGATCCGATAGCCGCCTTTTTTGTTATTACTCCTCCGGGAGGAGGGAGACCCCGGAAACAAAGAAGGAATCCATACAAACTTGAGATCCAACACCATAATAAAATACTACCCTCATGATTAGACCATGTCCCTGAGATTTGATAAAAGAAGGGTGCATTAGCGGTTAATACGTTGTAGTTGGATAAGTTATTTGGAATATGACAGAACAAAAGACCAAGGAAAGGAGAAAGAATGCCAAAAAATGCAGGTGCTGCACCAAACGCTGGAGGTTGTTTCTGGTTGTAAGTGAATGCAACGAAAAGACCCAGAAACCCCGAATAATGAGAAATGTCGTTTTTAGAAAAAGCATTGGAATTCCCGATTTTATGTCTTAATAGTCCCTTTTTCGTTACAAGCAAAAGAATCAGTCGGACTAATACCGGCGTAAGCAGCATAAACAAGGATGAATTCGTGAATGATCAAAAAAACTCGACTAATGTCATAGGAAGCAAGGAGAAAGGCTCGAGAGGACTTTCTTCCCCTTCCGCCAACGCTAGCCTTCGCTCCGCAACCGCTTCCGGGAGGAAGCGAGACATCTGTTATTCGGACATGAACCTATTTTCTAACACATAGTCGACCAATAATTCGGCATCCCGCCCAACGACCTGTATAAAGGGATTGCGGAACCCCGGATCAAAACTAATACGATAGAGCTCACTTAACGGATAGTGTCGCCAAGTGGTAATAGGCAAAAAGTGGCGAGAATGGACATAGAGGATATGAAAGCTTTGGCCAAGAATGAGACTTGGGTGGGAGTTTTTCTCATTACACGCCGGGAAGAAAGCAGTTGGCTGTCAGTCGGTGTATACAGTCAAGCCAACTCCAGAAGGGAAAGTCGAGAGGTAGAAGAAAGCCGGACTTGTGTGTGGCTAATAAGGGATAGACGGAGACTGATGGCATCGACTATGATGAAACCTTTGCTCCTGTAGCGAAGATGAACTCTGTGAGAACTCTGGTCTCATGTCCTCCTCGACTCTTGGCGGCTGGGAGCTTAAGAAGAACGATGTGCAAAATGCATTCTGACATGGCCATCCTCGTTCATAGGTATATCTGGGTATTCGTACTGGATTTGCTACCGCTTCCACTGTCGGTAAGGTTTGCCAAAGGAAAGGTTCTCCTTATGGTCTCAAACAATCTGTCTCCTGGGGCCAGGTTTGATGGATCGCTTTAGTCGTAGTAGAGCCGGTGGTTTTCTCGCTGCTTTTGTGATGTGAGTCGTAGTAGAGCTTTTTTTCTTAATTGGTTTGTTATCGGCGCAATGCGGATCATAGACGATTTTATAGACACTATGGGGCTAAGGTGTCTTTTCGACAGATTATTGATTTGAAGACATGTATGATCAAAGCAATTATCTTCCTCAAAAAAGCTCTCATCGGTGGCCGGGCTGAACACCTAATAAAACGCGCATTCCATCACTTGCTACCAATTGATACGCGAACCTATAAAAAGAAAAGGGCGAATCCAGGAACGAGAGTTCGAAAGAAAACCTTTGTCAAACCGAATTCAATACATAAACAACACATTAGTGGTCAAATTGGGCGGAACCATCAGGGTTGATGATTCTACGTGCAGATGTTCTATTCTTTATATTAGTGAAAGGCGCGATGGGATTGAACAGGTGGGTGAAACAATTTCATTAACAATTTTCCGACTTAGGTGAAACTGGAAGTGTAAGAGTTGTTTCAACAAGGGCAGATTTGAGAAAAGGGGGGAGGAAACCTGAGAGGCGAAAGCTCTCGCATCATAGCTGTTGGGAAGGAACCTATTGCTTCACCTATTTCTTAAAAGATAAAGGATATTCTCTCCGTTGCTCCCTTCACTAACGGACAACCTCTCCCGTTAATTCTCTTTCTTCTCTGAACGAACGTCCCCACCAGCCACATTCCAGGAACTGATGAACTCAGTTTTTCAGCCATACATGAGGAAATTCATCCTTGTCTTTTTTGATGATATCTTGGTTTCTAGCAAGGATATGGGCAGTCATTTGAAGCATTGACAACTCACACTTGCACTCCTGAGACAACACAAGCTGTTTGCTAAGAAATCAAAGTGTGAGTTTGGGTTGAGTGAAATTGAGTATCTTGGTCATGTTATATCATCAGCTGGGGTTTCTACTGACAAGAAGAAGATTAGTGCAATGATTGATTGGCCTGTTCCATCATCAGTCAAGGAATTGAGGGGTTTCTTAGGACTCACTGGTTACTACAGGCGGTTTGTTAAAGACTATGGCTTAATTAGCAAACCTTTAACAGAATTGTTGAAGAAGAATAGCTTCAAGTGGAGTCCAGAGGCTACCAAAGCTTTCACTCAGCTGAAAGATGCCATGGTAAGTGCACCAGTACTGAAAATGCCCAATTTTGAAGAACCATTCATTGTAGAGACTGATGCAAGTGAGAAAGGGCTTGGTGCTGTGCTAATGCAAGGGATAAATCCTATAGCTTATTTGAGTCAAAGTCTGGGGGTCAAAGCACAGTCACTCTCCACCTATGAGAAAGAGTTTCTAGCTCTTCTTACTGCAGTTCAAAAGTGGCGCCACTATTTGATAGCCAGGCCCTTCACAATTCGCACTGACCAGATAAGCCTCAAGTATTTGCTTGAACAAAGGCTTAACCACACCATGCAGCATAAAGGTCTATGCAAGCTCCTAGGCCTTGATTACAAAATAGAATACAAGAGGGGTGTGAGCAACAAAGCTGCTGATGCTTTATCTAGAAGAGAGCATTATCACATCAATGACCAATTTCCCCTCAATGCAGTAACTGAATTAGTTCCTCAATGGGTAGATGAATTGAAGGCCAGTTATGAGCAAGATGAGTGGATCCAAGGAATTCCGCAGAAATTGGAGGTTGGTGGTGATGTCAGTGGGAAATTTTATACACATTGGGGTGGTACAAAAACAGGCTATGTGTTGGCAGTTCGCATCAGTGGAGAGAGAGACTACTCAAGGAGATGCATGACTCAAGCCTTGGAGGGCATTCTGGAGTTCTTGGTACATATCAAAGGCTCAAAAAGTCCTTTTACTGGCCCAAACTGAAGGAGGATGTACACAAGTATGTGGGGCAGTGTGAGGTATGCCAAATGGGAAAGGGTGAACATGTGCCAACCCCAGGTTTACTGCAACCTCTGAGTATTCCAGACCAAGCTTGGAGCTGTATCTCCATGGACTTTCTCACATGTCTACCCAAATCAGAAGGGAAGGAGGTCATATGGGTAGTGGTGGATAGGCTCACCAAGTATGCACACTTTGTGGCAATGGCTCACCCCTTCAGTGCATCTCAGGTTGCCCAGTTATTCCTCTCTGAAATTGACAAATTACATGGCTTACCTTCTTCAATTGTAACAGATAGAGATCCAGTGTTCACCTGCATATTTTGGAAGGAATTGATGTCTCAATTAGATGTCAAATTGAACTTCTCTACTGCTTACCACCCTCAATCTGATGGCCAAACAGAAAGGGTGAACCAGTGTCTAGAAAACTATCTCAGGTGCATGGTGTATCAGCAACAAAAACACTGGTGTAGGTGGCTACCACTTGCTGGAGTGGTGGTATAACACAAACTTCCACACTGCTATGAAATCCCTTTGAGGCACTTTACGGATTTGCTCCTCCTCAGCTACCAATGGGCAATCCACCAAAGAGTAACGTAATGGCAGTTGAACAACAGTTGCAAGAGAGACAAAAAATGATGCAGGAGTTGAAGCAAAACCTGATTAAGGCACAGGAGAGGATGAAGAGGTTCTCTGATGCTCACAGGAGTGAGAGACACTTCCAGAAAGGTGATTGGGTCTATCTGAGAATGCAGCCATACAGACAAATATCAGTCAAGGGCAAGTCCAGCAGGAAACTCGGGTTGAAGTATTATGGAGAGAGTACAGAGGATACGTAGTCCTCTGTACTCTCAAAATAGTACGTCAAGTCTTGTGGTACAGCTTACCTAGAATCTTGTCGGACTTGTAGGAGAGATGCTCATCCTTGCCCAGGGTAGATCTTGGGGCGAAGGGAGGGAGGCATGGAAAAGAAGTGTATTAGCTTAAAGCTCTCTTTAGAATTAGCCTTTCTCTACCTATCACTAAGTGGGTAATGCCCCCCGCTGCTTGCTTGGCTTTGGTTTGGACATTAAGACTTTGAACTCTTGCATATTGATTGGTAGAGTTTTGAGTATGATTAGAGGTTGATGAGAACTTGTCAAGATTGCTGTAGGGAAAAAGATATCAAAAATGTGATTTCTATAGAAAAAACTATTCAGTAGGTGCAAAGGGTGAGCTAGGTCAATAAATGCCTGGGTGTAAAGAGAAGAGATCTTTCCTGCATGAACAGCAGGAGAAATAAAGCAATCATGCACCGTATAAACATATACACCATAGATAGCGGCTAGCATTATTGACCACATGAATAGCAATGGCCGCATCCTTTTGATGAATATAATTGGCAAAGGTGGCTCTTTTAGCTTTTGCCGAATCCCTTCTATTGGTAGGCACTGCTAATGTGTGTTTTTTTTGAACTCAAAGTACCTCTCAAAGGAGGCACCAGCTTTTACTAAGCCAAAATAAGAGTTTGACACAGCAAGTTGAATTGAGAGAGGTTACCTCGACCAACTAATAGGCTAACTTTAGGAAAATGTTACCCGAGAGTGTAATGTAAGCGAGGCAGCCGAAATAAGCCAATCCTGTCAAACCAGACCAGCAAATCAATTACTAGACTAGAAGGAAGCTATGTTTGGTGCTAATCCAGTCCCGGGAAGTTTACCCTGAAAAGAGTCTATGCTTGGCCGAGTAGTCCTTTACAGACAAGCGTTTCAAGTTACGAGGTCTTATCGAAAAGAATCCTTATTTCAAAACAAGTTGATAGCAGACAGATTTCTAGAATGTCAAACCGGATTCACCTCATTTCAAAGTAATTGCTAACTCAGATTCTATATCAGTCTCTGATTCTATGACAGTAAATTGCCACCCTTTACAGGAAATATGGCTAATATCAAATCAAACACAGAAGAGATTAGGGGTATAGACACTCATGGATCCGTACCAGTAAAGTATCTATACCATTCTATATGTGAATTAGTTATTTCATATAGATTAGCGCTATCCACAAAACCTCGCTTGCTGACTTTCAAGAAGGAGATAGCCAATTCTTAAGGAAAGACCCAATGTTGAGTTGTGGAGTGAAGTTCATCATCTAGCTTACACCCTCAAAAAGGTGTGTGGAAAGAGGAGCATTAGATCCACCATGAGAAAAAAGTGAGTGCGGGTCTCACTAGAGCTTCTTCTTTATGGGAATTTCTTGTTCAGATGGGTGTTCCATCGAGAGTATCTGGTAAGAGCGGCGGAGAAGTTGCTCAGAAAGTGGATGGTCAGGTTTCATTCAAGACTCAATAATTTGTGGTAACTTTCTTTGATGTTGACTCAACCCCACTAGCTAGTAAATAGCCTCTGGTGTGTGTTCCAGTTGGTTGGGGTGTAGATGGTCAAGCAGTAGGTCAAAAACGGCTAATACCCTCTGGGGGTAATTTGGTTGGGGGTTACCGTATCCCTGGCACATAGAAAAAGTTACTTACATTCCTGTTACTAACTACTAAGGATTCGTCTCAATATTATGCTTTTTTGACTACTGTCAGTTCCTACGAACGATTGCGCAGTATACTTACACAACTTACCAGTATTGGATTCATGATTAACCAAGATATGAACGTATTGCTACATGATAATATGGTTCATTTAGTGGATGCTGACCTATTTATGCTTACATATCTGTCTAAAGTCAATATATCGTTGCTTCGTAGGTATTTATGTTCTGTTCAGTAGTCGACCGTCTGTTAAGTAGGCTTTTCCGGTAGTTGTGATACGAAAAAACTAGCAAGAAAATCGAGTATTTCTCTATTTTCTTATATAAGGAAGGTCTTTGCATCTTTTCCTTCTCAGTTAAGCTTGCTCATCAAAAAGTCCGGAAAATCCTGTAGGTATAGCTACCTTGTCTCAGTCTCCAGCTAGCACCACTACCATCTTAGGTAATATGGTAATGAAAAGTCCGGTACCAAGGAGAGTAATGCATAGGTCAGAGCCAGGGAGTATAGGTAAGTAGTTGAAGTCGCTCTTGTCACTTGGGTAACTTTTGATTCCACTTATCTAGGCTTCCTCTTTGGCTTTGGAGTCAGTCTCTATTGGATTGGAATCCTTCGCCGAACTTGAAGTTGTAATATGGATCGATGGATCCGCCGGTCCCTCTTTTTATGACCCCGAGGAATCCAACCGTAGAAGAGTCTGTGGATTTCCACTGCTATATTCAGACCTTTTCTTTCATATCCACTTTGAGTGATAAGACCCAGCGAAAGATGTTAGGTCCTTTAAAGCTTCCGAAAAGTTGAACTAACTTCTTCTTTTATTGATCGAGAAATCCATCTGTTGAACGCTCCGCGCCGTGGTATTCCTGGCCGTGTAGCCGGGGTATTCTTCGTGCGACTGGTACCAGATGGAAGGAAGGCACTTCCGACAAGACGATGGGGAGAGTTCAAAGACCTGTAGCAAAAGTACAAACTTGACCTTGCTTGGGCATGTGCATAATTACCAAAGGACGTTTACAGGTTATTACGTATGGGGTGGGTTCATTTTAGGTAGATTCATTGCTCATTTTAGAGTTCACTGAGCACTAATTGCACAGTTTCGTTTTTGGGTTGATTTCAGCTTCATTTTCTACCTATTTCTATGTAACAGGCAGTAGGAGCACTTAGTACGGGTGGCTTTTTGAAACTTCTTTCGTGATTAATCTTTTGGTACATCCACTATTAGAAGTTCACTTTTACCTAACGGCGGGGAACCAATTTCTTTGCAGGGGACACGGGTGCATGAGCATGAACCATGTTCCCTAACGAACTCTGATTCTCCAGATGCATACAAACCATTTTGATATGCCAAGTGCGATTTGCATCTATCTTCTTGTTCTCTGGCCTACAGTGTTATTCTTGCATTGCTCCTACTCAGTTAATGGAATAAATACTTCTTTTTCGGTGGTACTTGTTTGAATGAATGAAAGGCCCCAGTCTAGAGAGCTCAGCCGGCGCCAAGTGAAAGTGAAAGTTCTACAGCAAATAGAAAGGGCCTTCCAGTTCAGCGTGACGGGTTTTCTTTTCTCTTTCCAGTTACTCTCGTTCCTTTGTCTTCGAGCCGAGTTCTTCCTGTGCCGAGCTACTCCTGTGCCGAGCTACTCCTGCTGCGTTGGGATACTTTCTACTAAGGAGATAACCCATCCATACTGCACCTCTCTCTTGCTCTAGCTTCTACTGCTCTCCTACACACCTCGTCCTACCCCTACCCCTGCACCTCCTGCACCTACAGCTCCATTTACTCCTCAGGCGCTTATCGCTCAAACTCAATCTGCCTCTCCTGATCAGTGGTATCTTGACTCTGGAGCCTTCAATAGGTATAGATTGAAAAGCCCGCTGCGTGGGAACAGACTTGTACCATGCTTCTGTCTTACCACCCAAATACTCTTTTCTTCAATAGAAGACCAAGATTCAAAGAAAGTAAATCGTCCGAGGGGCGACGAAATATGAAGTAGTGATCTTACGGAGTCCAATTATTGAAGTGGAATTGTGTAAGAAAGGAAAGAGGAAGATCAGGCAGGGGTATAGTGCTCTAGTAGTGCTTACTCATAAATACCAATCTGAAACTCGCTAAATGCTCGTAGAAATGAGAATAGAAAGATTGTAATATCACCATATTTCTCAAGCCGGTATGTCGAAAATAGTAGATGAATAAAAAAGAGCATATTCTCCAGAATACCAGGAGAATCGATATATGAAAAAAGGTGACCTGTTTTGGGGATGAGGTCAAATTGAATATAATGCATTTTAATACGATTTGTGGAACGTTTTGTGTTAGAAATAATAGTTTGATTACCTTCCTTGAAGAATTGCGAGGAAAGTATTCTATCTACAATACATAAAAGTATGCAGCCACACGGGGGTGAGGCTAGTCTTTTTACCCGTGCATGGATTTGGAATTCTGTCTTAGCACTGGCTAGTCTGTGTATGGGCCAGTCAGCAGGCGAAGAAGTAGCAAGTAAGTAAGGAAAAAGCTAGGAACCGAGGGACAGGATTTCCAGTCAAAAAGATACAAAAAGGAACATATTTTAGAGCATGACTTTAAGATCGTATACATAACCTCCGAGCGCAAGCGCGAAGATAAGGAGATCAAAGGTAGAAGAGAAGCCCGATTCCATTCATTCTGTTCCTTCCTTTCTAGTGCCAAATTGGTAGGTGTTAGTGAGGAAAGATAGCTAAATTGACAACTCGATTGGTTTAAGTAAGCCACAACCATAGAACTCATGCCTTTATGTTCAGTTTACTGTTCAAAGAATAGAAAAGTTATGGCGGGCGCGAAGCGTTGGAAAGCAGAGGAAAGCGAAGCTGAGTGACAAGGAAGGTTTCCTAGAGCCTGGTTGTAAGTCCTCACTTGTCATAACTATCTGATATTAATCGTTTCAATCTTTCCTTCGGTTTCTTGGCTATCATCCCATCGTATCTAGTTTTCTTGGCTATCAGTAGATTGGCTTTTCTGTAGATGGTTTTCTTGCCAGCAGTTTGCAATTCTCCTTTGGGAATTTTCTTTTTAGTAATGACAAAAAAGAGACTAATCTTGATTATTTACTGTATGATATCATAGGATGTTGGGCATGCGATAGTCGAGGCGTACTCAAGGGAGGAGAAGAGTCTCCAGGGCTAGCGCTTTCGGAGCGAACGATATTATCAAAACTGGTAGGATTCATTTTTCATTGTATATGGATTTTGATGACAAATAGGTATGATGCGATTCAAGTAGATGTTTCTCGAGCGGGGGAGGTGAAGTAAGCATATCATCTAAAGAGCGTCCTATGCGTTGCTTAAAGCTTCAAGGAGGAGGTTTCCGTGGATGATAACTCGTAGCAAAGTCTCTGTTTGTGGCACGAGGTAATATGATCGTGCTACTCTTGGTGTGCTTGTTCATAAGTGCTAGAGAACTTATTGAATTCGAAGACTTTATTGACATTGGCAACTCTTCAATCGAAGAACTATTGGAACCGAAAGAGCAAGCATACTTACTTTCTTTCTCAAAGATTCATGAGCTCAGAGGAGCGAGGCGCGAAGCTACTTCCCCTATATATATAAATGTTTCAACTGTTTGCAACTGTACTTTCTATTTTGAGATAGAAACTTCCTGCTTTGAACTTTGATTTCTAAAAGCCTAGAGTTAACAACTTCTTACAAAGAAGAAATCGCTGATCACACCTGAATGAAATGATCGCAATAAAGTCAGAACTGGGTATGTAAAGAGGAGCTAATCATCGTCGATCTAGAGCGTCGAGTCCTGTGTAAAGGAAAGGTCAAGCCCTATGTGGAATGGTCCGACCGACCCTAGTGAATGCTTTAATCTCGTCGAATCGCTTCCTTCTTCCATTTTCTCATAAGTGTACTGGAATTCCCCGGATTTAGCATTGGCTTTGGAATATTAACTTGAGTGTGGTGGGCTAGACAGAGTTGAGGTGTCAGATAAGGGAATCAGATATTGAATGGGGAGAGCATACTACCATTCTTCTTTAGACCAGAGAAGTTGCCGCCTCTTTCCTGGGCACATAGCCTGGTGGTAGCGCCTTTCCTGCCTCAGCAAGCGGAATCGATCCCCGACCATTGGGTGCTCCTACAAGCAATGAGCCCCTACGAAGGAAGAGAGCATTGCACAACCAAAAGCCAAGTCAGGCCTAGTTCTCGAGCCACACACCTACACCGCGGGGATCCAAAAAAGGAATCCTTTTTCGGGGTAGACTCACGGACGGGGTCTTACAGACTTTGCACCCAGTCTATCTCGGTGAGGCTTTCGCTACGCTCCACCATCAGGATGCAAGAATCATGCCATTCTATTTAGAGTATGGATAACTCACTAAGGAAGGCGTATATTTACCAAGATCTTAAGCTCCAGGATCAATATTAGACTGCTTCGCATATAGAAGAACACCCCTATGGTAAATTAGTGATTATGGAACTGGTACTGAGCTACACTTTGATAATTAGAACTCTCGGTACTCTTCTTCACATTTATGAGAGATCAAGAGTGAAAACTGACAAACCTACGGCACTATTTACTTGGTGAAACGAAGCAAGGATCAAATAGAATTATCTTTTTTTCTGTTGGTTTACCTGAGAAGACATAAAAGAAAGCACGGGCTTATTTTCCAATATTGAATTCACACCCGGAAATCTCAAGAAAAAAGCGGCGACACAAACCGGTGGGTCAGACCTGAGGAGGGGAGAATTGGAGTGGAATATGGTGGAATTTTCCTTTCTGACGAATAAGAAATAGATGCTTTTTTTGACTAATTGGACGAACACCAATTGGTCAAAAGAAAACACAGCTATATGAGTTTATGCACATCCAAACCTTTTATGCAATTAAGAAACCCTATTCTTTTTGTAGTTTTTTTGACCACCTGTCTACACCTATTTCACCCTGGGCTTCCGGGGCGGTTGCCACAAGCCTCTTTCTTGGAGGCAGCCTTTGACCGAGGACAATTAGAAATATTCCGCACGTTGTTCTTTTTCCTTCGCTTCCTTAATCCAAAATTCTGTAGCCATCCATATCAATTACAACACGCTTCAAGAACCTATTTCTTCAATGGGATACATAGCAACAAAGAGATGTATGCGCAAGAGATGAAAGAATTGCCGGTTGAAATCAACCTTGCCTTGACTCAGTTATCAGCTTCTTACCCATCTTTTCTATTCGTGTAGTATATCCCTTTGAATGCACCTTCTCTTCTTTCTAGCCAATAAATTCCTTATCTTACCGAGCTTCTTTTAGTTAATGAAATTCACTCGGATGCATATTTCGAAAATGTATACTTATATTACTTGACTTGCTATACAAAAAACCAAATGTCTGGCTAGTTTTTTGACTTACCAAAGCAACTACTTGTTTACCTTGCCCATTCCTATCCCATTTTTCGGTGACTGCTCCCAAAGAACAGAAGGCATCCCTTGCGCCGGTACTACTCACTTTTCCTAGAGCCTATAGCGCTTGCTATTTCTATTCCTAGCTATTTAGTTGTCTATGCCTCGAAAGCACACTTCTACCTAGTTTACTTCTCTTTTCAAAGTACTAATGGCAACTACTTGACCTATTCAATAAAGTACCTTGCTGCGTTCAGGGTGCTTTCTATCCACTCTTTGACTATGAAAGAAAGAGGAAAAGAAATCGAAATTGCGTTTCCTACTAATACCTTAGGAGGATAGGTCTGGTTACTGGGCAGCTTTCCTGCGACTTTTCTTCCTTCGCTTCGGACCTGTCATTCACTCCGTCTATAAATGCACTTTTCCCATGGGCACCCAAAGGGCAACCTTCAAGCCAGTTCTTCCTCCTCGGGCACGAGAAGGTTTCTTTGTTCTTCCTCTTTCTTAGGGAGCTGAAAAGATACTGTCTTCACTGTTTTAGCCCCTCAATACAACCTGACCCTTTAGTAAAGCCGAATAACATACTACGTACAAGAGCACTCTGCTTTCGTCTTCTCGTACCATTTTCTTTTCAAATTCCACGTCCAAAGGATCTGTCTTGTAAGCAATAGTATATGAATGAAGGGGAAACACTTCCCTTCCAAAATAATTAGGTTATACATACCATCGGTCTCTTTTCTTGGTGTAGAGGAGGAAGGCCGCAGGATGAAATAGCCTCGCTGCCCTAATAGCGATGAGTCTACAAGGCGGGTGATCCATTAGCAACTTAGATAGAATGCGAATGAAGCTCTCTTTCCAGGTTGCATAACTCTTTAGGCCTATCATTCGATCCGTTTTTCCTAAAGCTATGGCTGCTTAAAAGCTTGGGGTCCGGGATATAGATGAATAAGAGGTTTGAATCCCAATGATTATTTTGGAGATTCTGCGCTTCGGGCAGGCAGGAAAGCTTCGAAAGCGGCTGGCTAGCTAGTCAATAGAATTCTTTGTCCGATGAATTATTTCGTGATGAATGAAACGTCGACCTAAGGAAATGGAGAGTGCAAGGTCAATGGGGAAACATTGATTTCTGGAAAAAAAAAGAAAGAGGCTACTCAATGTGTACGACTGACTGTCAACTCTTTTCCGGTGTAGTCCGTTATTCCAGAGGAGCCTTATTCAAACTAATCAAATTAGCATTCACTATTCTTGAACTAAGTCCCGCCGCTATGTAGGAGTACGTACGCTAGGCTTAGAACATTTCTTCAATCTCGTTCCTCAACACAGCTTCGGTAGAGGATTGCAGTATGCTATTTCATGTGATCATAATCCTTGACTTAGGAACTTTGTAAAGAACAAGCTTACTATTGAAACTAATAAAGCAACTCATAAGCAGCCTCGTTTCCTTCATTACCAGAGCAGATGACCTTAGCTAACGCGCTACTTACGTTGCTGTTTACGAATTACGAATATAGGCTTTTGACTTGGGCAACTGGGACATTCCACTTTGAATCTGCTGCAAAAGAAGAAATAGTCACTACAACATAAGAACTATTTACCTTACGAGAGCGAGAAAATGTTCTATAGGCTCAAGATAGGCTCAATCAAGCTATTCCAATAGAGCTACTTCTGCTAAGAGTGCTGGATATTGAAAAGCAGACTCAAACATGTTCCAATAAAGTGAGCGAGTGGAAGTAACTTTACCACCTTGAAATGTTACAAACGAGTCAACTTTTCTTGATAACGATACGTAAAGCAATTTCCTTAGCGAATTGTAACAGCTATTTGAGAGCTAGTATCTACTGACTTACCTTATGAGAATCAATATGTTAACTGAAAAAACTCAAGAAAAAGCTGATGCTGGTACTGACCCGGCTTACTGCTTTGGCCGGCCTTCTTGGTTGTTCTCTTATCTCGAATCTTCCTTTCCAGCAACCAACAAGAAAAACAGTTATTTACTGCTCCCCGGACTTATGAGAGCTGTGCCTACAATAACTTTCTGGAATTCTTAGTCACCACTAAGATTCAAACAACCACTACATTACTGAAAGGTGTGCCTATTACTATGCCAGGTGCCTAACGTGCGTTTTCTTTGGTCAAACTAGGTTATATCTCCGTTCTTGCGTAAATAACTTGACTTATGAAACCTAGCAATACGATAACTAGGAGGAGTAGCCTAGAAACTTTATTATCTCGGTTATGCAATAGCCCGGTTCAGAGAGACAAGCCACCTATTGCAATAAATACCTATACCATATGGTTCTCTATCCCTTCGGGCCTAGTTATTTCTTTTTCAATACATACGGTCATTCCCAGGGAGGGTAATATGGCATTCAACACAACGTTGGTATGTCACTCGGCGCCCATCCAAAGAAAGGGCATTACGGGCATACCGAGGAAGCTCGTGCTTTCGATTATAGAGGACTACTCGGATTGGTTTCTTACTTTACCTTTGGGCCGATAAAAGCATTCGCCTTAGCCCTAACGAAGGATGAGGTGGTATCCTTTCAGGTTTCAGCAGGCGAGGCCTTCTTCTTTGGTGACATCATGGGTTGCGGGGGACCTCATGGGTCTACAGGAGGGACTACTTACTTCCATCTACTATCTACTATTCCTCTGGTCTAGTTAGTGACTTCGCTTACCGACCTTCATGAATAGTTAGCTTTTTCAACAAGTATGAAACCCCGTATTTTTCGGCTAACGCCCAATTTCACTAATAACCGGTCTACTTATTATTCAAAAAGTATGAAACCCCGGTCAAATAGGTATACCCCCTATTTGACCTAATACACGGTCGAATTTTTCTTCAAAAAGTAGGAATTTGGCCTATATGCTGGACTACTTTCGTCTCAAACTCTAGGTCCTCTATTAGGGAAAAGGCTTTTATAGGGTTTGCCCGTAGGGCGGACTAATTTGGTCTAAAATGCGATGGAGTTTGAGGAACCATTGGATTATCTTACTAGTCCATTTCGAATCCTTTTTTTCTTCCTTCTATCCCATTTAAGCAGTTGTAACCAATTGCAACAGTCTGAAGGCCATTCTAAATAACGAAGGGACAAAAAGAGCAAATTCAATAACTTCTGATTTCAGAGCAGTTTGGAGCCTTCACTAACTATGATATTGTTGGATTTCTCCATCTTCTACCCAATAGAAAAGATCTTTCACTTCCACACAAAGCTATCAACTTTGAAGGCACGAATCACTTACCTATCGCGCTGCCGTACAGTCTATCACTCTCTTCATGATGAGCTATTCAAGGAAAAAGTCAAATTCAAGTTATTCAGGGAGCGGAGACAGCCAAAGAACGGCACCACAACGGTATGGTTACGATTTAGTGGCGTATGCACTAGCGGTGGCCGAGGAGGTCGAATTTTCTTCACCTTCCACATTTCAAGAGGCCATAGATAGCCTAAAGCAACAACCATACATGATTTGGATGCATTTGTTTGAGCCGGGGAGGTTTTTTCCTAGAAACCTCCTCATGTCCATGTAGGCATTCTTGACATCCAGTTGCCTAAGTGGCCAACCTTTCAATAGAGCAAGAGATATGACTACCCGGCTGGAGTCCTGGCGTCAAAGTTTCCTCAAAATCAATGCCTTGCTTCCTTTTATAGCCTTGAGCAACGAGCCGTGCCTTGTTTCGCTCTAGGATTCCATCGGCCTAAAGATAGACTCAATCTACTCTATTTCCCTTGCCTACTATATTCCCTCCTTTTCGACTCTCATTTGGATCCACTCCTCATGAGTATGATATATATGCTAAAAGACTCTGCCAATGCACTTTTTGAGTTGGGAGATGTGGGTGTACCTGACTATTAGGCGGTAGCTGTAGCCGGCATGCCACCTTGCCGATTCTTTCAACTACTGGAAATGGCCCATAATATCTGGAACTCCGCTTCAAACATTTCCTTACTGCAATCGAAGTTTGCCTGTAAGGCTGCAACTTCAAGTAAGCTAAATCTCCCACTTCTAGCTCTCTTTCAGTTCGGTTTTGATCGGCAAAAAAGTCGATTCCGGCTTGAGCCTCTGTCAACTGGGTCTTTCATTTTTGTAGCATAGCGCATCTCTCTTTTCAGTATGCATCAATTGGTTCGATTGAGGTCACTGGATAATTTCCCAACTCCATGTGAGGAGGAGCATAACCATAGAGGGCTTCAAAAGGGGTACATTTGAGGGATGTATGATTGGTAGTGGTGTACCCGTATTCGGCTAAAGCCAACCACTGGTTCCATCTCTTGGGGTGTGTATTTGCCATGCACCTAAGATGGGTTTCAAGACACTGATTAACCCGCGCACTTTGTCCATCTTTCGGGTGATAAGCCGTTGAGTAGTTCAATGTAGTTCCCAACAGTTTCAACATTCCTTTCCAAAATTGACTAGTAAACACAGGATCTCTATCAGACACAACTGAACTAGGTACCCCGTGTAGCTTCAATCAATTTTCCACCTTGGCGGCCAGTGAGTAACTACTAATGTTACGAACCAAAGAAAGCCCCTTGTGCATTGTAAGGATGAGTTAGAGCAAGAAAATGTGCGTACTTTGTAAGCCTATCGACCACCACAAATAGAACATTTTTTCCTTCAGATGTCGGCAATCTTTCTATGAAATCCATAGTTATACAATCCCATACCTTGTCTGGAATCGGTAAAGGTTGTAATAACCCCACCCAGATGGAAACATTTGGACAAAAGGACCGGGTCTTGCCGCACCGAAAAGATTGATTTAGTGAATTCCTTGCTCTTTGGTACCATTGTAGGAGGAACTCAACATAAACAGAATTTTGTCTCGGCTACGTCCCTTTCGTCGGGAAAGTACGTGTGTAGGAGCGCTCCCACGGCCTTCGTCTTTCCTGTCGGTTGTGAGAAGATTGGGGTCGAGCTCCATCTCCCTGACCCACAGTTCCCAGCTTTCGTCTGCTTTCGAACATCCGGCGAAAAGTATGCTGCCTGCGGTATTTACTGGTTCTCCTACCAGGAAAAAACAATCTGAAAGGGGACTTTGAAATACCCTTTTTCTTATCAATGGGCCCATCACATCGATTATTAAAACGTGCTATCTCACTTAAGGAAAGCCCTTATCTTGCTTTCTCATATCTCTAGATTGCAGGATAATAACCTACAGTTACAGCTATGGAGACATGAACTCTTCTGCTTCTGCCAAGGAAGGTGAAATCTTTCATAAGAGGTTCAAAAGGGGGCCTACCAGTACAACCATAAAGGAAGGACTACTTTGACTTGAGTACCTTTTCTACTGAGCGAAAGAGCTGGCCACGGGCAAGAGCAGTCGTATATTTGAGAAGGGATCTATGGTATAGTATCCGCCCCTTTCATATTGGCTAAGGGTTTCCTAACTAAGTAAGTTCATTGAAGAATGCGTTATCCCGGCTTGTGAAAGAAAAGGTATAGGACTTGGGCAGCGAGTTGAAGTGCCAGTTGGATAAGTTGAAGTTCTAAGATAATCTGACTAAAGTCAAGACAAGGGCGTAGCTTCATCCTGTGCTATGAGTAGGAAAAGCAGAGCAGGATAAGGTAGGGGCACTCACTGGCAATGTGATTATTTTTTTCCCGACTATCAAGAATAAATACTTTTCACTTTCAAATTGAGAAGTGCAGTGTAGTAATTTATTAGCAACTGGTAGTTATCGTTCACACTAGATAAATCAAAAGTCTGTATTAATTCAAACGAAAAATGAAATTGACTGCTCATATTATTCACGAGTCAGTCTATAAAAGTACTCGCATTTTCGTTTCTGTGTAAATGAACAATGAAGGGCATTTATATTCTACTCCAGATACAGCACCGGGATGTCTCTGGCAGAGAACAATGGCTGGCACAACGCACTAGAGAAAGGGGCTTCTTCTTGTTTTTTCATACATGTCTTTTTTTTAGTCCATTGAACGTAGTTTTGAATGTTTTAATAATATAACCGTGGCTTCTTCAAAGTAGTAGTACCTCGAGTTGTTTGTTACATGAACTTATTTGTTGAGTTTTTCAATTGAATGGGTTCTTCGAAGTAACGAAGTTGCTAACCAATAATAAGATTTTTTCTTTTTTATACATACAAGAATAGGTTTTTGAGTTGCTGGAACCATAGTAGATTCTTTTTTGAAGCTGGCTGAGATGTATCATTCTGAACACCCGTTGGAGCATCATTGGTAGCAGATGAATGTCCATGCGTATCGTTGTGAACACTCGTTTGCCCTGTACATAAAGGAACTTTCTCATTGAATGGATTATCTATATATAATGCTCTGAAGATACCCTATGTACCTTGGAGCTGGGAGAAACCATCTTCGTTTCCATCCAATTTGATGTCTCGAACCGATTCAGTTTGTATCTGGGAGTTAACGATCTGATCATCTGCAGAGCGAATAAAAAGGAAGGAGCTAAGTCTTGATTTTTGGCAAGTGGGCAATGCGTTTGCTGATTGATAACTGTCTAATCTTAAGATGGTTTTGTGGCACGTTACAAACATACGTATACAGTCGAAATCTAGTTGTGTTTGTTAGGTTGCAGAATTCTTACCATATGTTGGAAATGGTGATGCAAGATGACCAGGAGCGTAGTGATCACGCCTCGCTGCGCCCTTGTTCAATTCTTATTGTCCGGAGCGTCTTCAGTTTTGAATACAAAGAAAGGTCCCTCTTGGGCAGTTACAAAGTTTGTCCAGCGAGTAACGTATAATGAGAGAGTAACGTATAAGGATCAAAGGCATTCTGCTAGATCACTGGCTTTTGCCTTTACACGTGAACATTTTCTCGTATTGGCGTGTTTCAGTGGAGAATGAATTGGTATGCACGTATAACGAGAGAACAAGGAAGTCTGTTCCAGCATAAAAGAGAAAAGTAGGAGAGTTTCCCCTCGTACGGAACTTCGTATACCAGAGATGTTTTCTTTCCTCGTAACCTGGTCGGTCAAAATCCAAGTATTCCTTTTTTCCAGATAATCTATTTTTCACTGTTGTTCCTGCCAAGGGCTTTCCCCACTAATCTGCTGGTTTTAATGAGTCCCCTTTTACTTGCTTGGTGTACTGGAGTTACTATTGACTACCAATAGTCAGTTTCATTCCACAGTAAGCGAATAAGGAGCAAGAAAGCGGCGGACCACTTAGATTAAGAGAAAGTAGTCAAAATATGGCCATAAATGATGACAGTTCAAAACGTATAATTCAAAAGTGTTTCTTTGAATAGCGCCACCCAGCGATTGTATAATTGTCGGGAAAAGCTCCGGCTTATTCTTCGCGCTAGACCTGCAATACTCACTACTTCAGCTAATGGCGTGCTCTCTTTCTGTGGGTTGGTCTCCACTATATTTCCGACTACAGAGGTGATCCTATGAATGACTAGACCTTGCTATTAGCGTTATATGAAGTTCAAAAGAAAGTAACAACGACGGCAAGCAAAGAAGCAAGAAAAAGCAGGTTTGCTATGAGCACATAATTTGTCAAACTTGGCAGGCGTACGTCAGCGCATCCTAACAAGCTTGTTCCCCCAAAAACACTCAAGCAATAAATAGTAGAAGAGAGGAGGACTACGAAAAAGGAAGGCACACTCTACCGAGTGGTCAATACGACTGTTAGAATTCATACCGTTTACTACGGCGCATCGAGTCGGAAAGAAAGCAAGAAGGAAGTAGGTTTATTAACCAGAGTTGGACGAGTTATAAGCGTAGTTCACTGGATTACCCGCCTTAAGACACTATTCCTCCTCTTTTCGAGTGGTCACTACTACTTACTCAGTTAATGCATAAAATAGTACTCTGATAAAGCAAAAACTACGAAAAAGTTGGAATACACTCCTACTATAGTCAACTTACTATTAGATTGGTAAAGCAAGCAGTAAGTAGCACTTTCGAACAAAGATCCCCTAGAAACTCCTTGTAACAGTTGGAGCTATGCCATACGTTTATTTTACTAAACTATGCCGGAGACGAGTCAATCAATACTGTTAGAATACGTAGTCAAACAAAGCATAAAAAGAGTACTGCTATAGGCAATTACTCAGGTCCCGTATTAAGTAGGACTGGAAAAGCAAGAACTAGGATGGCAGAAGAAACAACTAAGTAAACATAAGTATCAAACCAAAAAGTAAGTAGACTTACTACCCCATCAGCTCCGACCTGAGACAACTACTACTTTAGCCGAACGAACAAGCTCTCACTCTTTTGAACTCTCCTCACGTATCACTCGGCATATATACGAAAATATCACTGGGAAAATAGGCGACCCGCTAAAGCACTTTGTCCAGGCTAAGTGGGTGCTGACTTTGGTTCCCCTTTCTCCCCAGCCTCTGTTTCACAGAAACGGCTCGTCTCTGGCAACATGCTGCACGCCAGGTACAACTGCCACATATAAATGAAATTCCAATTCAACCATGTCAATATATCTAGGTTGCTTTGCCAATCCTTCTGATGGGATGACTTTGAAGACCGCGCAACCCTCCTCCGGGATCAAATTCTCAATGAACGATTGAATTGCAGCCAGAGTACTCGTACATCAAATGGATCAAACCAAACTCCAACACAATCCATCCGAAGTAAGGTGGTACAATGTACTCCAAAGCAATCAGTCAAAAGCAAGGAGATGGATCTTCGGCCTCTTCTCTCCCATCCTCATCACTATCGGCCAGGCAAGTTCGACCACCGCACCAGTATCTGAGCCACCGGAGGAAGTCGGGGACTCCCTTTCCTCCTAAGTAAGAAGTAATGCCATGTTCACAGCATAGGATATTGAATGTTTGACAAGGAAGTGGCGCCCGGCTTAGATTTCACGTGTTGGTTGCCAATAAGTTGTTTTTGAATGATTCGCGTTAGCCATTGTAGGGGGAGAACGAGATGTACTTTCTATCTAAATGAAGTAGCCAACCAAAAGATAGTGTTAGGTCTTGGCTAGAAAATCTTCCTATTCGTACTGGAAAGAAAAGAACAAGCAGATAACGAGTTCCGATAGAAACTAGAGGATCGACTTGGCGATCAGCAGAACGTTTACACCACTTGAACAGACAGTAAGCTCCATCGTTTCACGCCTGGATGTTCTTTTTGTGCTTAATCAAAAAGTAGGCACTTGACTTGCCCCAGAGTCGCTTTAGCTAGCGCCCTTGCCCTGTCTTAGGATTGGCAATCGTTGCCGTGGGATTCTACAGTTTGAGAATAGTTGGTTAATGTCGTCAACGCGTATCTCATGGTTTTGGCTTTCGGCAAGCGAAGGCCATATCGGCGTTGATTCCAGTAGTTTCTCATTGAAGGAGGTTATTAATTCTTGATTGGTAAGTGTAAAGGTACCTTGGGTTCAAACTCATATATATTTCGATTGGCAGTGTGAGACGTAGGTGAAGCCTCGGAAAAAAGGCTATTTCTTTTGTTGAAATAGATTGGTTTTAGAAAGGCTTTGCTGTCCAACTGATTGAACTTTCTTACGCTGTGTTTCGGTCCTTTCACTTCCTCGAACGCAAGGCCTTCCTTCTTGGACTTGCACTACGGTCTTTCTTTGTAGGTTAGAGATCGGCCGGCATTTCCCGAGTAACTTTCACATTGACTCAAAAGCGGATCAAAGCATTGACTGATGTGTGCCGCTGTTTTCAACTCTTGACTTGTTTTGGTGCTGCTTTCTTTAGGAACCCGTGCTCTAGAATCCGAAAAAGAGAATGGATGCGTGGAAAAGAGTTATTACAGAAGGCGCGCAGCGTCACTGCGTGCCTCACCCCAAGGTTGTCCTACAAGGAAGCTTGCCCAGATGGAGGGAGGGGGAACTAGAAAGAAAGAGGACGAACCATCTAATAAAGTCACTCTAGTAGTAACCACTTTTTTGGTTATTCTTAGAGAAAGCAAATTCTGTTGTGAGTAGTAGTGCCATTTTTTTATATAGTAGTTCGGTTTTTGTACTTGACTCCCAATCCACTAGTGTGAAGCGAAGATTCCAACCTTTGTTTCACGTCGTGCCACGAGCGAGGCTATGATATACGAAATGGGGAGAAGGGGCCTTTCCTACCTAAGGCTGTCAAGTACCGATACGATCAGAATAACGAGTGGAAGTGCCAAATGCACTTTCCTATCTATGAGAATATGGGCGCGGCACAAGAATATAATAGAAAGTAGTCTTCCCTACTACTTGACAAACCATCAATGCGAACCATACCCAGCTGATACGCTATGGTCCGAGGAAGCAAAATCTATCATTTCGTCGGTAGACGGCAGATTTTCTTCCTTCGTTGAGTATGTATGGGCATCTGTCAAAGACAATCTGAATGAAGGGGGGCACCAAGCCTTTGATTCACTATGTTAGTTGGTCTTAAGTCTTCCGTTCTGTTTTATAGCTTTCTCGTGGGACGCTTGAGGCGTAGTGGTGAGAAGCTTTCTCCTGTTCTGCTTGAGTGCGGGATGGGATTAGTTGCTTTAACAATGTTTATCTGCTGGGGCTATTGACAGCTCAATCATCTGCTTGTGGTGTGAAGCTTTGTCCGTATAGTTCCTCTCCCGCTCTGTGGGTAAACCTCCTTGCTTGTCGGTAGGCATATTAATCCTTCCCCTCTTCTGCTTCAAGTCTAGCCTAGCTTTCGCTTGCCTTAGCTGTTTTCTGGTCTTCAGTCTAGTTATCCTCTTCGGCTTTCCCGATCGATTTCAGTGCATCGGCTATATATACTCTGAATCTTCTGTATCAAAACTCCCACATACTCCCTGTCTTTCAAACTCTAAGTGAGGATTTCAAGGCATACACCCGCGAGGCGGGCAGTGTTTTCAATGAAATACTTCTCTAGTGCCAACCAACCTTTACAAACTGTCTGAGTAGGACAATGATGAAGCTATGCATTGAGGCCTCTACACCACTCATTATGGTTTAGTCGCTTCTTCCGGTTCGTTATCTATGATATTCTTCATCAACCTCCCCATTGAGTGAACAGGTGCGAGAAAGCCAGAGGCTTCCCCTTATTCTTACCTACATGATGTCGACTTACTTAGCATACTAGCATGCAACGTACGTACCAATCCCCATACATTTGAACATAGTTGAAAACGTGACTTTCACTCCACAAATAATGTTTTTCATAGACAAAACGTTTTTGACGTTATTCTTCTTTTTGAAAAGAAACTAACCCTAACGTCCTTAGAGCGATGTAAGCTGGAAATCTGTATTAGCGGGACAATCCACTTTTTCTATCTTCAATTTTATAGAGCACTAACTCTCCCTATTTTTCAGAGATTTGCTTAGCAATTGCAAATGGAGAAAAGCGATGGAGGAGGACGAGATGACGGCTCTGAGTGAGGCCAAACCAAACATGGGAGTTGGTGCCTAAGCCAGACGATGTAAAGCCGATTTCCTGCAAGTGGATATACAAGGTGAAGACCCGGTTAATCCCGGGTCAATCGAAAGGCTCGACTCGTAGCAAGGGTCTTTTCGGAGCAATATGGATTAGATTACGATGAGACGTTTAGTCCAGCGACGAAGATTACAACCGTACGGGTCCTACTCGCACTTGCAGCAAGTAAAAGCTGGAAACTCGGGAAAATGGCTGTGAAGAATGCCTCCCGGTGAGCTAACGTGTTTGCCGCTGCCTTTTTGAAATTGCGTTCCTTGTTCCCCGTCCTAGGATCCCATAGTGGAGGCTCTGCTTCTAAGGATCTCTAAAGTAGATCGCCGTAATGCGAAACATAGTGAAGCTGGGCCCTTGTTAGCATGAACAGTAAATAGTGGAGTTGAGGCGGTGAAACAATGCATTCGAAATCCCTAAATACTGAACTTGGTAGCGAGCATATAAGGAAAGAAAGAGAGGTTGATGCCTAAAGAAATCAAAGTCAATACGGTTTTCGGGCGAACGCATTTAACTGCTTCGAAATCGGCTCTGCAGCACCACTTGGATATGATGATCCTAGACCGCTTCTACTCAATGAATAAAGGAAGTAAAGAGTTGAATGTCTCAGGAAAGATGTGACCTACTGATACGCCATATCAAAGTCAAAGCAAGTATCTTTAGTGTCCGTTAGTCCCTAATCTATCCCAGTCCTCTATTCCGAAGTTCAAAACCTCAATTCCCATCAACATCAGAAGCAGCTTAGGACTAAGCGACGCCAGTGGGAAATGCATCGAACATGTTGACTCCTAACGAATATACATAGCACTTACATAAGCCTAGATCCATTGGACGCAGACTTAGGAACAACACAAAGCGGATTTTCATCCTCAGTGGAACGAGACACCAACGATGCTTTCTAACGAAATGGGACAGTTGGATTGCAATATTACAGACAGACTTCTTCTTACAGAACCTTACTCTTCTGTGCTTTACCACTATTACCCTTGGGCCCCTATTACTAGGAGAAGATTTTCTCATCGACCAGCTGAGTCATCTTCTCATAATAATAAAGAGCCTTTCCCACGCAAACACACAAACACGGAGGGATAGCTCTAAAGCCTATAAACCAAACCTACAGGGATCCATCTGTAGCTACCTGGACTCTATTGCCTTGAGTTGTATAGCGTCATTGGCTTCCAATTTCTTGGATTTTCACCAGTAAACACTGGTAATTAAGACCTATAGTTAGGGCTCGGCCCATGATTAGCCACTGGTCGCAATTTACGAGCCGAGATGAATACTGTGAATGCGGCCCTTTCCTTAAAAAGAAGCTTATCCTGGTGATTGCATATCTCCTACAAAGCCATGAGCATCTCTTTTCTACCTATTTGTCTCTTTCGAGTCCTATTCCATGAAAGCGTATCCCGTGTGAAACGTTCAAATGCGTTTATTGCGTATACATATTTCAAAGAAATATAACAAATACTTCAGAGCATGCTGAATGCAGTGCTTCTTCAAAAACTATCCAAACCAAAACCTAGACATCTAAATCAAGCTCCCCTTGGCAACAACTAGCTTGCCAGAAGCCTGTCCTTAAGAATCACAACTACTCTTATCCCTAGCTCTAGTCCCAAATGTCCGACTTTCCTTAGTTACAAGATAAGCGAAGAAAGGAGTAATTGCCCCGCTACAGTCGCTTATTCATTAGGAAAGTGCTTTTGGGCCCTGTCTGAAATATATCGTTTTGGTTTCAGATCAGTGAGCTAGCTAGAACGAGTCAAGGGCGAAGCTTCATGGCTTCGTAATGTTTGGAATGAAAGAATAATAAGAATGTGAGCGCCAGCCAAGTGTAGCGAAACGGTGTGCATATTTTGGAATGAGTAGAGCCTAATTCTGGTATGTATAAAAAGGCCCATAGAGAAGAGTTTTGATCCGCCGAGGTATGATAGGTAGTATTCTCTATCTTCTAGTTTTCCCGACCCCTCCCTTCTCGTTGGATTGACTCCATGCTAATGCCATTTGCTGATTGCCTTGAGCAGGATTGGAGAGGGCACTCCTCTTCAAGAAGAGAAGCCTGGGGAATAGTACTTCAGGGGTTTTGACTTAATTGCCGAACCAAAGTCAAAGTAGCTTAAGCGGTAGGTGCGGAATCCATCTCTAATATGGCACGCACACACTATTGGCTGGCATGGAATTTTCCCTTTGATCAGACAACTGACACGGCTTTACCCATATGTTTTTCTTTCTATAGGTGTTCAGCAGTGGGTGGGTTTCAGTCACCACCAATTCAATCAGATACACAAGGAGGTGTATAAACATGAAGTGTCTCAGCTTTGAAGTGGCGCGCTACTTGTCATTTCAAAGGAGGACACAGCATAGGTCAACTCATAGCAGAAGGCCGCAGGGCTCAGATCAAATCGCGGTTCCACGTAAGAGGTTTACTTTAGCATGAAATTCCCACCGTGACTAACCTGCCTCTTTGAGATTCTCAATAATACCAATAACCTCCCTCCCCATATTCTATTAATTGACTATTAGCTCTCGTTGAGATATTCTTCATTGACTACCGCCCTTTCTTGACTCACTTTCCTACTCTTCGTTACTGGACAAGACTGGTAGTACTGTATTCTTGACGAGCACAGCTCATATATGTCGTAAGGGCCCATGCATTATACCTATGTACTTTCCCATGCTTTAATAGAAATTGACTGCCCCATTCTTTCTACGATAGCTGGAACTAATTCCTTATCAACCAGTAGCTACCCGTTCACAACGCCTACAAACTACTTGTCCATAAGTAGGTAGCCCATATGGAAGAAAGGAGAGCTAGGCGAAAGCCACAAAGAAGTAAGTGAGCTAGGCATTCCTAGTTGTTCACGTTGAAAGAAAGAAATAGATAGCTGGAAAAGAGAGATCTGATGGCCATTTCCAGGAAATTGGCAGTTTCAAAGTATCTACCTACCTTCAACAAAGACTTCCCCCACAAAATGAACTTACCACAGAAAGGAATATCCACAATAAAATCCAAAGAAAGAAGCGCAGAACCCACCTCAAACATATATATATAAGGACCACACTTAGGAAAGGAAAAGAAAGGCCAATGGGTTCAGGAAATCTATTATCAAAAAGTTCCCCGGTTCTCCCTTGTCATCCCAAGGCAAGTTCTCAGTTTCAGATCATTGAATAAAACACAAGCTGGGACCAAAAAGAAAAGATGCAGAGACGCCCACCTTTTCGGATTCAGTCTTTTCTACAGGCATGGAAGGCCTTCTGCCAAAATCGCTTTGCAAACACCACATTGCGAGTTCCATTACATGAAGAATTTCCTCTTTGTGCAATTCCATATCCTCACCACTTTTCTCGAAACAATTCCACAATTGATTGCTCATGGAGTTTTCTTCCAACAAGGCGCGGAGCGGTGATTTCATGTCTGTATCAATCATCTACTACTCGCATTGACTACTGGTCCTTATGATGAGTGAGTGGGGATAGGAAAGAACAAAGTACAGAAGAGGGCTCGGTCAAATTGGATGACTTTGAGGCATAGTGGGATCAGTCGATTCGTGCAACTTCATTTTTGATACACTTAGAATCTATGCGTACTTTATTAGTAAGGAGTTAGTACTAATGCAAGGTAACCTAAGGAGCGAAGCTACAAAGCGTATGTATTTTTTGGTTTTGGGGCACTTATTAAAGCATATTATGTACTTGGATTGGTTGATGTAGGTTTTTAGCTAGTACTTGAAGTATTTGAGTTCTAACTAACTAACTAAAGTTTCTGCATGTTCTATGAATGGTGGTTTGGAACTATGTGAATTTGGTCCAATATCAACATGTCATGAAGGTTTGTTCCGAATGAAATAGGATTGACTTGCTTTCACTGCTTTTAGCTTGAACGTGGCACTAAAGCTTCCATGTCAACTAAAGAAAATAGTGAAAGACAGTAGAGCACAGAGGGAATTACCAACATCGAACGGCATGTGTGAAGCATCTCGTTTAGTGAATGCGGAGATAAAAGCTGCTATTGATGCAACTTGATACAGAAGTTTGGTGGTGAGTGTGCGCTATTTTACATGCACAAGGCCGGATATTGCATATGGAGTCGGCCTAGTAAGTCGGTACATGGAGGAACCGCAAATTAGCCATTGGAAAGCCATAAAACGAATTCTTCGTTACATTATAGGTACACTCTCGCATGGCTTATTTGATTCTCATACTAAAGATTCTGGACTTGTTGGTTATTCTTACAGTGATTGGGGCGGGCGGAGACTTGGATGATAGAAAGAGCACAACGGGTTTCGCATTTTGAATGGGTGACACGGTATTCACATGGGTGTCCAAGAAGCAACCCATAACTAAAGAACGACGAAAGACATAAAGAGATCATTCTTCTTAGGGTTTCTTGGGATGGATCTTCCTTGCTAGAATACTCTATTGAACACTTACTCCCTTGGTTTCCAGTCCTACTCTTCTAGGAGCCCAAGAACTTGATCCATAAGATGAACAATGAGGATGAGCTCTTATCTCTTCTTTTGAGATATTGGAGAAGATAGGTACTGTTGCCTAGAAACTAAAGCTTCCCCCAAATTCTCAAATCCATGATGTATTTCATGTTTCTCAGTTGAAGAAAAGAATCAGTGACTCTCACTCAATGAAGGTTGGCTGGCCCCATCCTACTCGCATCTACCATAGGCAACTCTAGGGCTGGGCTTTTCACCTATCACTTGAGAATCTGACCCCACAACCAGAACTCGTACTATTCTAAGAGTTTCGCTCGGTAGATAGCCGAGCCGGGGACGAATCCCAAGCAATGAGACCAAGAGAATGCAGAATGTCTACTAAAGAGATCTCCCAAGTGAGAAGTTCAGAAGTGCATGCAGGGTCCCGAGTTTCCGCTGTGCCTTGTTTCTTTTATTCAAAAAGTATGCATGCAAGCCATGAACTTGTTCATCTTTCGAGCAGACCTAAATATTCAAACTATTACAAACAAGGGTGCGAGCTTAGCTTAGAACTTCAATGTTTTTTGTATTCCCTTTTGATTTTCATCAAATTCGTTTACATGAGGTTGCGAGACAGAAAATCAAGTAGTCAATTCAGTTTTCAACAGGTCTTACTTACTTATACAGTTCTGAGTGAAAAGTGTCAAGTTCTTCCCTAACTTATGAAGCGAGTTTAGATAATGAAATGTCAAGTTCCCGGACAAATGGAATCAACTAAAACATCAATCTTCCCCGCGAGCATAAGCAACTGAAGCATATGATTGAAATCTTACCGAGAAATCAGCAATGCTAGTTACAACTCAAGAATCTGCTGAATCTGCTTCAAACGAGGCTTCCCTTTCTTCTGCTAATTGACCAGCTAGTCTAGTGAAAAAGTGAAGAAATGAACGAGTAACGAGTTCAACTAGTTATTCTCCAGAAGTTACAGTAGCTTCAACTAGTATGCAATTAGTTCAATTAATGGCATTATTGGCTCAGACATGAAAGCTTAGAGTCAATTGCTTGTTCAATGGAATGCGTAGGTAGGCGCGTTGTTACGAATAACAGGAAGGAAGCTACTAAGCGAGAGGATGCGCGGTAGCGAGTGCAAGTAAATAAATAGCAAGGAAGGGTGCGTGCGAGAGCTTAGAAATAGGTAGCGATAAGAACTTCAGCATATTCCCTTAGTCAATATGCTGTTTCAACTAGTTCAACTAGATTATCTGCTGAAAACGAAGGAGTGTAAGGAACTGCTGAAGCCATACCCTTTCTTTAGGCGAGCCGGTGCTTGTTGGTTTACAGCATTGGTATTTGTATTCAATACCGAGCGAGTCGTTATAGAATTAACAAGTAAATCAGGCGAGGGAACAGCGTATTCCTGAAAAGCATTTCAATGTGTAGGTAGAGGTACTTATTTGTAATCTGCTGTTTCAACTAGGTAATCGAAAGCGAGGAAGTTCAATCTATGTCAACTAGTAAACCAGTAACTCAAGAAAAGGATGAAAGCGAGGGGCAAGCGAGTATACTTTTGACAAGTAAGTAATAGAAAAAGAGTAGTAATTTCACCGATATTCGTTAGATAGTAATAGGTCAAATAATAGATGAATCTGACTTTTTTGGATTTTCTTCGCCTTAATTAACATTGGTCTTGTGAATGGGCTTATTTGAAAGTCAGCATAATAGAGTAACACTACTTAACAAGTTGTACAGGTATATAATCTTTCTTCTTCAAACGAATTCTTAACTTCTCAATTCGTTCTAGTAAACGTTGCTTGTTCGGAGGCAGGTTACGACGGTAGATCCCCTTCCTCCTTTCACTCAGGCATATCTAGATTCAGTAACTACTAATGCATGTTCCGAGTCAACAGCTAGATTTCTTTCTTTCCAAAAATATGCGTCCTAAGTTAAGTGATAATAGGCTATCTAGTAAGAGTTTCTTGGGCCCCATAATCAAGTAGGTAGGCTGCTCTAAAGACAGCAGAAGTACCTGATGAAGCAAGCAATGCAGTGAAGTTAGAACGATAGAAATAATTGACAATTCATTCAATACATGATTGACTTACTAAAGTCAAATACATCTAGCTAGTCAAAGTCAGCAAGAAGCTAGAACCCCTATGTGCGGACTCGCTGTAAGAAAGCGGATGCGCCATCATACTTATTTTCATACCACCAAAATCAACTTCTTTAGAAAGCGGTGCTACTAGAGATGCCGAGGCAGAAAAAGACTGTTTTTTCTGAAATGATGAAGTTTGACCTCTTAAGAAGTATGTATTCTGAACTTCAAAAGGCAAGTTGTGGCTAGCCAGATGGTTAAGCAGCTACTTAATATACTTCGAGCGAGTAAACGTATGATGAAAGTCAACGCGTAAATACTTACCTGGAAGTCTCTAACTCGAACTTGGAATCTGCTTCAACTAAAGAAGTAAAAGCAACAGATAAAGCTGAGCGAGCAGAATGATTAAGCTACATTTCATCGGAAAAGCACATAAAGATAAATAGCCCTGGCTTAATAAAGAGCCGTTGCTTGCACCTTCCTGTTAACAACTCACGCTAAAGATGAACAACTAATGTAGGCCCGAGCATATAGATCAAGTGAAGGAATTCATACACTTATAAAGAACCAATCGTAATACTAATCTGAAACTCACTTCTCAAGTTTCGAAAAGTCTTCTCCGTAAAGAACAACTACTTAATGATTCTACTTCATGTTATGCCGAGTCAACTGGTATTTACTTCAAGAGAATTCTAGAATCACGACTTCTTATCAGAAAGTCAAAGAGCTGCTGCACTACCTAAAGAGTCTGCGGCAAGCAATTCAGCTAGTGTAAGCCAGTAACTAGTAATTAATGTTACCACGAGTAAGCAATTTGACGATTAAGGAGTAGTAGCGTCAAAGAAGAAAAGTCAAAGATTCACTATCAATTCAAGGTAACAAGTATAGTCGTCCAGTCAAGCTATCTCAAGCAAATCTTATTTCCCTTAATAAGCCTAGGTAAGCTACAATAAAACGTAAGCAGTAAGAGGATGCGCGGAGAGAAGAGATTGCTTAACTAGCACTCACTTATTGAGATCTGCTTAGGTGCATGCCAGGATTAGTGGTGAAGTCTTGAGAGTAGTTCTTCAAGCGTTTCTATATAGATAGAACCCCAATCTTAGAAAAGAAAAGAGATTCGTGCGATTCTCAATTGAGCTATTCTATTCTATTGAGGAGATAGTGTAAACTGGGGGTCTCTCTACTTGTATATCTGTGTCGTGTGTTTCGTACATAGCACACATTTAGTCCTCTTATAGAGAAAATAACACAAAAGAAGCTTCCATTCAATTGAGTTGTTTCACTTCACATGTATTCCTCGGCTTACTCTGACTTGAACAGGGCTATTCGGCACGACTCTCATCGGTGGCGTGGGGTTTTGACTCCGCTTTCATCTTCGTGCTGGGTAGGTACGTAACATGTGGATGTTTTCTCTCAATAGCTGTACTTCCCTTAAGGATATTTGATATTGTCCTCCGGATTTAGTAACGAATCTATACATGCACCTACGCTTGGATGGTTGGTTCCTGTACCTGGACTATTTATTCCTTTGGATAAAGGTGGCCTTTTACCGGGGCTAAAGACCTATATTTGCTGTTTGTGGGTCTTGGAGACTCTACTGCTATTTAAAGGTTATGGGGTGTGATTGGGCGTCCATTTCCTTCACATGTCTTCATCGTGTTTGCTTGTTGGGGTCACCCCATACTGGCCTATTCAGCTTGACTCTTCTGGGTCTTGGTGGGTGGTACGTAACATGTGGGCTGTAGTTCATCTTCTCTTTATCTCGTCCTACACTACTGCTACCATCAATTGACTTTGTTTTGTTGGTTCAGTTAGTTACACACAACTAGGATTGCACCTCGCCTAGTTGAAAGACAAAAAAGTGCTTTTGCCCTCCTTTTGGAAATGTTTTTGTGGAGCCTTTTCTCTCCCGCGAAGCGCCTATATATTAATGACAATAGTAGTGTAAGATGCTTCTCCGGAGCTATCCCTTCTAAAAATGAATTAGAGTTTCTAAAGAAATTCCTTGAAACCATCAAAAAATCACCTGAATTTTATGCTAAATCTGTTTACGAATCCGTGTCATCCCGAGATATGTCCCGTTATAATGTATTATCTTACTTGAATAGTCAAAGTAGTTTTTATCAAACAGCTTCTGAAGATGAAAGGATAGAAATGCAGAGGTATGTGGAAGTACTATCATTGAGTCCTCAGTTGGATAATCTTTATAAGATTATGCCTGATATCTTCAACCTTCTTATAAATAAGGAACTAGAAAGTGCAAAACAGATACTTTTAAATGACTCTTATGGGAACATAGTTAGAACTCGTATTTTACTACAATTAGATGAGTACACGTTAGAAGCTGCTAGTGTATTCACTCTATGTAATCTCTTCCATGTGTGTAGCAAATCGACCTTAGTAAGAGCTGCTACATTCATAGATAGTCTTGCACATACTATCCAGTATCACTACTCAGTTAGTTGCTCTAGGAAATTGGCATTAGGAGATAAAATAGAGCATGAGAAGGAGGAATTGCAACTTATCACAGAGAGTCAAAAGCTACATCAAACTCAATTAGGTACTAAGTCGAAAGCTAAAAAGGTCAAACCTTTCTCTAAAGCGTCTGAGTTCCTACGCATAGCTTCATTCGTGTTAGAATTGCTGATAGATAGAGGTGTTGTGAAACTAGTTGACGATATTCTAGAACAAGACAAACCCGTAGTGAAGAAGAAGGGTTCATACTATAAGGAAAGCCCTCTATATATTCAATGTCTTTTTGATCTTAAGATGATCCCTACCAAAATGCTATTACCAATGATATGTCCTCCACTTCAATGGTCTATTAAGTCATCGTCCTTGCATAAATATGAGGGAAAGAAAAAAAAGATGGTTTCCTTTGAAGATATGAATGGAGGCTACTTAAAGCTAGAAAGTGCTCAGATTATGACACGTTACCAGTTGTTAACTTCACGTCACTACGATCATTTTAATATTAAGTTCAAGAACATGGAATCATGCCTAAGATATTGTCGAATAATTACCAAATTACAAGATACACCTTTTAAGGTGAACAAAGAAATGTTGAATTGGATTAGAGAACATAGGCAGAGTCTAGAAGAGAAGGGAATTCTTATGCATTCATTCTTGTCTAATATTCTTATTCATGTTGTATATGAAAGGCTGCGAAAGGAAGTCTCCATGGCAAATAGTAAAGATCTTGTGTTTAGCAATCTAGCAACTATTCTAGATAAACAAATACAGCGTGCACGTTATGAGGATTTTATTCTAAATCTAGCTACTGCTCTTGAAGAATATACATTTTGGTTCCCTGCCTTCATAGACTTCCGGGGTAGGATATACCGAACAGGTATTCTTAACTTTCATGAGCGTGATTTGGCTCGGAGTCTACTACTATTCTCCAGTAATAAAGAAGATCAAAGTCTGGGTATAAGCATAGATAGCATATCCGATTCACTATCACTATCCAATGAAACTTATAGATCAATTGTTTGCGCAGCCTATGCTCATTATCAAACTCCTACCAGTGTCACTTCATCTTATGAATGGTTTAAGGAGCGAGGGATTACCACTGATAATCCATCAGTAGTGAGCCCTTCTACAATCATAGATCTAGCATCTGAGGGAAAGAATCCTTTTCTTTTTCTATCTCATGCTATCAGGTTGAAGCGTCTCCACATTGCAGGTAGTACTCATCTTAAGGACAAATCAATACCAGTCAGTATGGATGCTTCCTCATCAGCTTATCAGATCTTGAGTTACTTTCTACTAGATGAGGATCTAGCTCAAAGAACCAACTTGATTGGAGGTGATGGAGATACTATCCTGGATCTTTACACTTCTCTGATTGATCCTCTCTCTGCATACCTTCAAAAGGAGTTGACCCCACCACTCGGAGAAGTTGTTTCTACACGTATAACAAGGAAACTCATCAAAAGAGTATATATGCCATTGGTTTACGGAAAAGGATTAATGAGTGCAGCTCAAGATATTTCGGAAGCTATGTATGATATTCTGAAAAGAAAAGAAATTTTTTATGTTACTAAAGCTTTTTTCGAATTCTGGTTTGATAAATACCCACAGATCAAAAACCTTATGAACCTAATCAACTTAGGTGGTTGGTTTGCAGCAACACTGAATCGTCCTGTTTCCTATCATACTAAGTACTTCCAATCCATCCAAGATTATATGAAGACTGAATCAGTCAATGTTTTTGTATTTGATAGGAACAAAAAGAAACGCAAAAAGATCTCTCTTTCTATACCATCAACCACTAGAGACCGGGGTAAGACTCAAAGAGCTTGTTTTGCCAATTTCATTCACCAGAAGGATGCATCAATAGCACTCTTTATAATTGAGAATTTTACTCATAGTCACTTATATACCGTCCACGATAACTTCATAGTTAATCCTAACCAAACTAACAACATTAATAATTGTTATATTTCTGCTATCGAATCACTAGGTGACCCTCTATCACAAGTTAATCATTTTCTTTTCAATAACATTATAGTTCATTCAAGTGAGTGTTCAGAACTAAGCTCTTCTGAAATTACATCTTTGAGTACATCACAGCCTCACAAGGAATCACCTATTTCTACTTTTCGAAACATGGAATCACCTTTTTCTAATAATCTATCCAGTACTGATTCACTTCATCCTTTATTAGAACGAGCACTCCAAGATATAGAGCCTAAAGAGCTCAAAAGTCAAGATCAAGCCATTTGGGACAATAAGGTCAAAATGATAGTGGAATCATATAGTTCATATGTTAGATCACTCAACTATCAGGGTGCTGAATATGTAGGTTATGCTAATAAATATAATTCATTCCTAGATAAGCTGAATCACAAAGATTCCAGCAGCTTCGCTCTTCATCCCTAAGAGTACTCACTGTCCGAATGTGTGAGGTTCCCGCTTATCCGGAAAAGCTTTGACTGACGGAGGACAGACAAAAAGATTTTGAGGCCGCAGGAGATGTTATTCCTTCTTTTTCATCTAGCTCGTGCAGTTCAAAAAGAAAGAGAGGCGCGTGCGTGGCACAGCTTATCGCTTGGCAGAACGTCCTACTTCCCGCTAACGCCCTCGTAGCACCCAACGCCAAATGAGATCAAAGTTGCATTCCCACTTGGCTCTGTCTGTCATCCTCGTCGTGTATTTCTTCCAATCATTTGATCTTCATTATATCGTACATAGTGTATTTATCAAAGTATAGTTGATTAGTTGGAAGAAAATCCTCATTCAAAAGACAATTCTTCCTCTTTTCATCTATTGAAATTACCTGAGTTGCCTCAAGTATTGGTTTCGTACTTAAAGGACGGGAATTTCTTTAAGGAATGGTTTGAACTACCATTCCGGCCATTGATCACGAACTCATATTCCGACGAGGCGGTTGCTTGAGTTCAGTTGCTTTTTGCCTTCTTTGGCTTTTCTTTGATTCAATACAGATGGGATCGTTGCTTACCCGCTACGCGCCTTGTCGAGAAACATAACACCTAGCAGATCACATTTTGAATTATCATAAGAAAGAAAAACAAATCAATCCATTAGAATAAGAAACAAGTCAGAAGCAGCTACTTTCTTTTTTCTTGCTCATCCGTCGTCTTTTTCCTTATTTAGGACATTCTATCCAGCGTATTAAGGATCATGCCAAACAAAGGGAAACACACTTCTACACACTAGTTCAATCTGCAGGTTATAGTGCTAAAGTACGAGTATATCTTCCAAATCCTACTCAGCTTCCTACTATGGAACAATTTCTTCTAGAAGAGGTGCTATTCTACCTTGTTTTTCCTCAGAATATATCTGCGTGCTCTATACGCCCTGGCTAATCCAGATGTAGACAATAAAAAACACATTGAAAAAAACAATCGGTAAGAATCCATACATTTACCGGTGTAGGAATTCAACTTACTATCAGATTTTTCCCCATTAACCCTTAGATTACTTTGAAGCCACAATCATATCTATTTTGTCCACAACGACCCTATGAGCTGTGGAGTCAAGTAGTTACTCACTTTTGAATTATCCGTTGCTCATGACTAAAGCCCGGAATTCTTTATTATCACAGTAGTCTCAAAGACCTCTTCGAGCCTATCCAACTTATGCCCCACACCTTGCAACATAAGAGTTTGTGCAAGCTCCTGAGACCAAGCCGAAAATTGAGTGGAAACCACTGCCACCTAAACTCAGGTATGCGTTCCTTGGACCAGATGAGACTTTTCCTGTCATCATTAGTGCAGATTTGGATGAACAGCAGAGACTCAGAGCTTGCTGGATAAGCTCAGGCTGCACAGAAAATCAATTGGGTATTCAATCGACAATATCAAAGGGATCAGCCCTTCCGTTTGCATGCACCGTATACATATGGAGGATGAGAACTGTTCCAGGAATTCGTCTGTACAAGTTGTGACTGGTACTGGTATGGTGCTATTGCCAAATGCTGCTGTCTGTCATGCCCCTAAAGAATATCTCAATATCCCTCAACCTCAACAAGCTCCAATGAAAATAAAGTATGCCATTTTGACGTTCGAGACTTCTTTCTTCGATTTGGCGGGAAGACGAGACCTTTCTTTCAAACATTTCCTAGTTTACTGCTTCAAATTGGTGAAGTTTTCTGATTGACTTGAAATAGGCTTTCTCCCGACTTGTCGTAATCTACTCCTTTTGATTCCATCCGTAGTCTCAGTGCCCTTCGATTTCTTGCAGTCAGTCAAAGAGAGCTACACGAGCGGAACTTCTCAAGGGCAGGAATCCTCTTTCGAGGACTGCCCGCAAATGAGAACTTGTGGGCATCAGTGAATCCTTTCACTCGAATACCGAATCCCGTCACTTTGAACCGGAAGCAGGCCTAAGAAAAAGGATTTCTTTTGAGAAAGATAATGGCCAAACCCACCCTATTGGAATAAGCAAAGAGAGCAGGGCAGTGCATGGTCAGTAGGGGCACCCCGGAAGATAATACAGTTTCTAAACATCCGAAATAAGCCAGTGAAGCCCGGCCAGCTACTCACCTGGGGTAGAGGCAGTAGGACAATGATTCAGAGATCTCGTTCAGGTACTCCGGATTGTTTCGGAGCGGGGATAATGCCATATTGCGTTTTTGCTTGGCCTTGTCTGGCAGCTTATAGCTCTTGTAAGGCCGAGGAAGAAGTTCTTCTCTTTTATGGTTGTGGAGGGTCTTTTTTGCCATCTGCCATAGACGTTTTCTTTCAGTTGTTTCTCATATTTCTTGATTCTAGTTCAGCAAAAAAGGGCAAGCAAAGAAAAAAGATAAAACACTTACAGAATCATAATCACCATCTTCAAGAGATTCTTATTCATCACCCACCCCTCACGTAATTGGACACTAGAGCACTCCACTAGGAAGTCAAACCCGATCCGATGATCGGTGGATAGTGAAGTCGGCCTTGTTCTCTCTAGATTTTTCAGGTATCTTAACAGCAGTGTGGGAAAGAAGTAAAGAGTCAAGTAGTTTACTTGCGTGCTTTCGATCTGGGCTGACTGGTTGGTTGAACTAGCAAAGGTTTGGTTGGTCTTGTCAAAAGGTGGTTCTTGGTCAAAGGAGAAGTAAGCTTTATAATGTATAAGATGAAAATGGGCATTAAAGCTCTAACTAAAGAGTCAAAACCGCCCAGTTCAGAGAAGTGTCTGTGCTTGGTGAGAGGTAATCTCTAAAGTCAACGTTTCTGCTCGTGAGCCGCTCTCAAAGAAGTTTGCGTTGCTGCTGCTTAAAAGGACGATCCCAAAAAGCCCTACCTAAGCAAAAAAGTGTACGTGATGCTGATTCCAGTTGGTGTTCAATTTGATCTGCTGATTGCAAACCGAATCGACCAATGAATGGGCACTGTGTAAGTAAGCGTGTCTGCGTTGTGCAGGTGTCAAAAGGTATCAGTAAATAAGCATAGACTATTGTGCTCATATCCTCTCTTTGAGGTGATCCTTCCTCGGTTCATATGAACATAGTGAGTGGTTCTTCCGCATAGAAAGAAGCAATCCCTCTCTCCTTATTGATTTCTTGATTGATTTTCTATTTTGCTCTAAGTGTTCTACTTCTGTTCCATACAAGGCCGCAGGTGGAAATGAAAGTACTGTACCTCATTTATTGGGCTAGCCCTTTTCAGCTAGCTATTACTCAGTACATTTGTTTGATTCTCTTTGACCTGCTTTTTCTCAAAAAAGGTATAGTATTCTTCCTTCTTATTTGGAGGTTCCCCATCACTCGTATTAGCGCTTCTTACAAGGAAAGGATAGAAGTCTTTATGGAAAAAAGTCCTCTTTATTTCTTTGGTTTGGGATTTTCTGACACAGCTGCTTATATATCTAGTTTGGGTAAGATGGGGTAAGTTTGATCTCATTTATTCATTCATTTTGGAGTGCGAAGAACCCTAATGTTTGTGGTCTAAAAGAATCAAAAAGAAGCCCTTCTCGAAAAAGGATTTCAACCACTCATATACCCATTTTCAAGAACTAGAAGTAATATCATGACAAGGGTTCCGGTCTCCATGGGAAGTCTCGACTCGATTGAAACTCATGTTGTACAGGCAAATAGAGCCAGACTCTGCAAAGGATTATATCAGTTTTAGTAAATTACCCCAAAACATTATTCATTATCGTTAATCATCACCTCAGATTTTAAATACCGGGGGAAAAATACTAGACTAGCAAGTGATAATACATCGTTCATGCCAATAGCCTATGGTCAACGTGGTAAGAGATTAGGATGGAAACCAAAAGCTCATGTGTTCAAATCCCTAATGGCACAATTATGGATGTGATACCCCCCATTTCTTCAAAAACGAATAAAAGAAAAAAATGGACATCCCACCAAACATTCTTTATGCCAATATGCGAAATTCTACATACATTAAGTACCTGTGTGTGGAGAAGCTCGACACTGAAATCGGCAATATAATATTCATCTTATCTCAGTACAGGGTACATACATACGTACAGAGCTACCCAATAAAAGTCCAGTGGCGCAATTAATTAGTAGATTTATACCGAGTGCATCACAAACCATCCAAAAAGGGACGCGCAATTTGAAGTTAAGTGTCTTCTCAAAAATCTTCTTTCCGAAGGCTAATATTTCTGTTTCCTATAGTGTCAAAAAAATTACTAAATTGTCAATTCATACATGAAAAGACTTGTTGGTGCATGTCAGTGGTAGAGCTAGAATAGTCAGCCAGTTCAAACTTGAACCATATAATATAGAAATTTGAGTCAAAGTAGATATCTTTCGTGCTCCACCGCGATCTACCGAATTTATATCGGTTTTCTCGTTAGTGAGAAATCCCAACAAATTAGAAAAGAAAACTCACAACTATTTTTCATGAACCCTCAATTTGTTCATGTGCATTCCTGCCAAAATATATATGTTGACGTTCTTTTAGTGCCTTTTTTGAATATATTTCTATTAGAGTTTTGAATAGATTTCACCAAAATTCCAAAGTCCAATGCGGGAGCAAGAGAGAGTCCGGGAATGAATGAGAGGAGCGGTGCACGAGAGAGGCGGCCCGTGCCGGCTCTGAGATTAATCGAAGCAAACAGCAGGACGTCTAATCTGCAAAACCATGGTGATACTACTGTGCTGCCCCCGCAACAGTACCAAAAACTCTTGGCACTTCTCCATTTTTGGACCTAAAACCCACTTTGCTGGTAATGGCCTCTCATAGAAACGAAAGTTCTCCTTATAGGGGTATTCTGGTGCTTCGGATCACTTGACTTTGAATCCCTCTTTATTAGAAAATGTTGTTTGCGCTGGAAATGATAAACCCGTGGTTTTGCCTGATGGAGAAAAAGGTTACACATTCTTTCTATTGCACCGAACTTACTCCTCAAGAATGTTCTCTGCGCTCCCTTCAATCGCATCCACCCGCTTAGACCTTCCAAAGAAAGGGGCTTTCCCTATGGTTATTGAAGTAGCAAATGGCCAAAGAATGGAAAAAGATGTCTTTCGAGGCGCTCATTTTCACGGAATCTTGTACACCAGGATCAATCTTCTTTCGATATTTCGAGTTTGCCGTAGAAAAGAAACTCATATACCTCATCATTCGGCTAAATAAATGTTTCGGGCTCGTGGGATGATCGCACGATATGAGCATGCATGCTAATTTCTTCCAATCTACCATTGGAGAGCAAAAAAGGGCCCTGTGTGGAGGGGATAGCCAAAATAAGGCTTTAGACGATGGGGACAGACTGCGATCGGTGTGGATCAAGCTCATAGGTTTGACGATTCCATTGTGTTTGAAGGTTCAGTACTTCGGTATAGTACTGGAGTTATCTCAAAACACGGCTGAGCACTTCTTCTTGAGAACAGCGAGAATCCGTATCGGGGTGTGTGATGATAGAAAGGTACTAACTGAAATCTGGGCCCGGTACAGAGATGTGCAAGGGGAGTGGTGTAGGTACGCTGGATGTGTCGGAATAGGTGGAGGAAATCTCAACATGACGACGTAAAGAAAGAATGCATTGGCGCCGTAAAGTTCTACTGCATTGGCCCTATCAGTTACTTTATTGGGAGAATACTAATTAACTATGATACGAGAAAAAGGAATACGAAAAAATGGAATACTTCGGATAGCGCACCGAGCTTGCTGCCGTCACTGTCTTTCCCTTCAGTGCTGCTGTCAAAAAGAATGCCCGTCTGTCCTCCCATATAGAAGAGTCCGGACTTTCTCAAGGAAAGCCTTACCGACCATGAGTTCCGCTCTACACAATAGCTCCTCTTGAAAGACTCGCGCTACACTCAACTTCAAAACCGTACCAGCATTCAGTTATTGATAGACAGAAAAAGGGGCATTTTGACTTTCCTCTTTCTTTTCGGTCATAGCAAATTCCTTTTAGTAAGTTAAGTAAGCAAATGCTAAGTCTGCTTCTGTTGAGGATAGAAAGAGTGAAGAGTGTTATCTGTGTGAGATCGATTCGTTTCGAAACTGAGAATATTCTCTCTTCTTTACTAATAGTTGTTTCGACAAGGAAAAGACAGAAAGATCAAATCTTAACACTTTGCACACTTATGGCAACACAAAGAAAGTGTTTCACTCAATGAAAAAAGGAAGGGTTTTGCTTCATACGTGAAGAACGCTTTACTCCATTGGTAGGGTTCCCATGAAGTCAGTGCATCAGAAGGAGATTGTGGAAAAGATCACAACATATATTTGACATTCATAATACCCGATACCTTTGTAGCCATGAGATGAGTGCCTGGCCGCCATGGAGTTTTATTCTAGTCTTTATCCCAAGGGCGAAGGTTGCAGAAAAAGGCATTTCCGGATAAGGAAAGCCATGTCGAGAGACGGCAGGAAAGGCAAGCGACCGCCAGATTCTCCCGCAGTGCATGGAATCAGCCCTTTTTCTCTTTATTTCATTTTGGCATATATAGATAGTGTATTTTCAGTTTGATGAGACAGTTGGAAAAGCTCGAGATGAAACATTCAAAACATTTCATCTTTGCCATGAGTGTAGCAAATAGCACTTTTCTGACTATCAACTGTTGAAAGCAATAAGAAGTGTGAAAGAGGGGAGAAGGGACTGAAATTAGCAAACTTGTTTCCTGCAATCAAGCAAATGCACCAGGAGCAACTGATGGACGATAGGAATGTGCAAGATTAAGAAAAGAGGAAGCATAGGATTGGGCATTTGAGAGAAGGGTATAATGCTAAATGGCCAAAATAGCAAATTCTTGACTTTTCTGGTGAAAATCCAGTGAGGTGGTTGATGAATTGTGAGCTATACCTTGATAGGTGTGAAGTTACTTATGTTTCTAAGACAAGGTTGGCAGTAATGTATTTTTGAAAAGAAATACAAGGCAGGTCCAATAGTGTGAAGGGTTGTACACACCGTATACTGTGGAAATTCTTAGTGAAGAAGGTGCTTGGTAAATTGAAAAGAGTGGGTGTTCCGCATCCGGGTTGGAAGAAGGAGGAGTACAGTAGGGTGGACAAGGCTACAGCAAGGAGGTGATCTTATAATGTAGCTATTGAGGAAGAGTTTCGCAGTGCTAAATGTGTTAGGATGATTGCAGCCAAGGAGGACCTAGTTCGTGGTAAATACCACAATGAAGAGGTAAGAAATAACATCTGAAGTGTCACTGTCACACTTGCTCCGCATAAGGAAGGAAAGACGTAGGAGTGGAAAAGGGGGTGCAATCCGCGGAAGGAAACACTGGCACACAGGTGCAGCCTACAGTAAAGGTGCTGCACCCTACACCCAAGTTGTATCTTTACATACAGCTGAGAGGTGATAAGGGTTTTCAAGATGAAGGAAGAAGTTGCCACCTAAACTCTAAAGCATTGCAATCCAATTACAATTACAAGAGTTCCGCCTATGAGAAAAGGAAGGCACTGGACCTTGGTCATGAGACTAGTGAGAAGCATCTCTCTATCTAATAGACATAGCAGTAATGAGCTTTAACTGCAACTCTTATTCCGCTCTCAAACTGCCTTATGAGTGGTATTCTGCCTTTCCCTACTTAATACTACGCCATATGCTTACTAAAACTTAGAAGCTCCAGCTCCACTTGCATATCGGTACGAACAAGCTAAGGGCAAATCTTATTGTTGGCTTACGACTCGGTAAACGGCTTCACTACTACAAGATTGATAACTGGAATGGAATCTCATATCAAGCCTACTAATCTGAGAGCTAGCAACAAACCTTACCTCTTAAAGCCGAATACCTTGGGACAGCTAAATTCAAAGCTGATTTATGAAAGCCAGAATTAACAAAGCTAATCGAGAAGCTAATCGAGAAGCTAATAGCTGACTTGAATTCCCCTAAACGGCATAGAGAAGTTGGAGCAACAATTAAAGCTCTAGAAAAAACTACTGCTGTAAACGCCAGATAGGCTTGCGATTCTGATACCGAGAAGCAAGAGTTAGAACCCCTAATTCAAGCAACCGAGGGAGGCGACTACTCAATTAACTACTGGAGTTCTTCTTTGTTGCTTTGAATCTTATATCGGGCAAGGAGAATTCTAGCTGGATGGATAGGCTAGGTAGTGCTCTATTTGTCTATGGAATGAATTGGCAGCAGAATTAGAAAGAGGGTTGGCTAGGTAAGCTACTACTAGGTAAGCTACTAATAAAGTGCAGGTAAAAGACCTTTTCTTTTTGAGAATCAATGGTGGAAATGCAACGCTCCGCGCCTTGTTCAGCAATACAATACAGGGTCAATTACGAAGAACCGATTGATGAGCCAGTGAAATTGCATGTGAAAAGATAGAGAAGTGGGAAAGTCAAACATTGGGCTACAAATATCGAGTTTATTCATAATCACCTTGGCCTCTCTTAACCGCATCCCGAAATCCTTCTTCCATGACTCCAAATTCTGTTTGAGCCGCCTGAACTCCCTATCAGGGTTCAAACCAGCATCTGCTTTGCCCGATTTCACCTCGACCAAGAATTTGACATCATCAGCAAAAACCTGGCTCCTCTGGTCAAACTCCTGGCTCAACCGGTTGATTATACTGAAACCTGCGCTCATTTCCCGGCCAACAGCAGCCCGGGATCCACGGGGCAGGACAAGGGGCATTATGGTCATTTGATGAGGCAGTGGAATCCCACCAGTGACCAAACCACCTTGTCGAGCATGGCGCAGAACTTTTGATCTGAACTTTATACGAAAGAGCAACCCGGCATTCTGGTCTCCATCTTCCAACGTCACGGCTTTCCAGCATTACCAAGCTCGACTGCTCCCTTGCTCTCGCAAACCTTCACAGATGAGGACATTAGGAAGGCGGTCTGAAGCATAGGGTGGTACAAAGCGCCGGGACCGGACGGCCGGCCTGCACGCCGTTTTATACCATTCACAATGGGAGACGGTGCACGCATCGGTCACGAAGGGGGTTCATTAAGTTCTACAGCTTAAAAGATCGATAGCAGAAGCAAAAAGTACTTTCATCTGCCTAATCCCTAAAGTACCTGCACCGAAGACCTTTGCAAAATTCTGGCCCATCGGGTTGTGCGTGCAATGTTACATACAAGATTGTCATAAAAAAGGAAATTGAAGATCTTGATGCCGGGATTAGTTTCGGGAGAGCAAACCCGCTTCATTCCGGGCCGACATCTCATTGAGAACATCGTAATCGCTCAGGAGGTGATGCACTCTTATCATGTTCTGAAAGGCAAGCGGGTTATCTTTCTTTTCTTTGCCAAGTCAGCTAGGCGCGCAGCGGTCAGAAAAGTATGCATGGTCGTCACGGGTAAGGATTCTCATTCCAGCATTCTTGGGTCTAGTTTTGTTTGGACTTGGGCTGCCTGCCGATGTAGTGGGTTCTTGGGCCACGGCTTTACCTTTATCAGCCAATGAAGGAGCATTAGTCTTTGACACATCAATCAACCCGGCGTAGGAGCATACGATGTGGTGTTGGGCATGGATTGGTTGAGAACCATCAGCCTCTTCCTCTGGGATCTTAAGTCTATGACATTGAGTTTCAAAAGAGAAGAGAAGCTGGTTAGGGTACTGATATTTTGTCATACTCCTCTCGGATCTTCCTTCTCAAAAAAGTCGATCGCTAGAGAATGCACTCGTTCTTGCCTGGCTAAATCAAAGCTCACGCTTGCCAGCGATGATAGGTGGATTTGGTAATTGCTTTGGAATGATGGTGACACTCTTTTCAAAAATACGTGGTTCAGGTTGATCGCTGCGCATTGGTTTTCACCGGACCAGATGGAAAAACAAAATATTAAATAGAGGCCGCAGGATAAGAAAAAGTTAGTTATGCAAATGACTGGACTGTTGATCTGTACAGCCTATAGTTTAGTGCTTTCCTCAAAAACACCTTACAACTTGAGAACTGGAAGAACGGTACCTTAACAAAAGAATGCAACTGAGCTACTTGTTTCGAAAGTAAGGGAAAGGCGCGTAGCGATAATACAAAACTTGAGAAAACAAGGGCTGTAGCTAGAGAGTAACTGTTAACCCATAAAGAAGGTGAGGCTCCGAGGAATGGTTTCTAAGTGGGATATTACGGTAGTGTGGACTGAGTAGTTTCCGAGGTTGTGTGGCGGGGATCCTGTTTTTCTGTATCTCAATCGTTCCGGAACTGCATACCCAAACAAAGCTTCCGAATAAGGACCAAGGCCGTAGGTTCTACTAAGTAGGTCGTCGAAATTCACCTTCTCCTACATATCTCCATCTCTCACTGCTTGAAGCATACACATACGTACTCTCCTTCATAGTGCAATGGTCTGTAAGCTTCAACTGACCTGATGCTGAATTTCCTCTCTTAGCCGGAAATCGATTCCCGTCCCTCTTCCAATTAGTCTTCGTGAAGTCAGTCATTGAAATGAAATCAGTGAAAGCGAGACGCGTAACGAAAGGCGGAAACCCACTAGCCGCAGAAAGGAAGAAACCTTGGAGGCGAACGCTATGAAAAACTGCTATGCTTGAAAGCTTAATCCACTAGATTCCATGTAGACCTACAAGAATAGTTGCTTCAAGTGATGAATTCAATACCAGACAGTCAGAGTCAGAGAAAGCCTTCCTGACCAATAGACAAGAGAGACACCTTGCGCGAGAGCCCCTGACTCTTTACTCTTTCAAACCTACCCAGTAGTGAATTGTTTGCGTTCTTTGCTTACCTTAGGCTTCTTTTTCTATCTAATAGGTCAAGAAAGCATATTATCATCTGTGCACAAGTACCCTTTTCAAAGATGAGATTAGATCTGAACTCTACATTGGTAAATTCGATGCACAAAGTTGACAAAAATATTTCTTTCTTGAAATCACTTTAACAATAAGTCGTTCATCAATTAGCGTATGGCGCAACCTACTACGAAAGTATTTCGAAAAGTATTTCTTTGATTCCTATTTCGAAAAGGATTTTCATGTTTGCATTATTATCGAGAAATTGACTTTCTCTTATATATAATAAGTACTTTCTTGATTATTAGTTATTTCATTCACCAGTCGATTTAATTAGTATTTCGTCTTTCCCCTTACTACGGGCTTGCTTTGTAAGCAACTTTATACATGTTCTATTCTGAATTATGAGAGTCTTTTTTGGCCTCTTATGATAGGAACTCTTTTCAATAGGGGAATGCTTTCTGAATAGATATCCTTATAGTCCAATAAGAAGCTTCCTGCTTGCATCTGGATTAGAGTGTTTCTCGTGTTTGTGTAGCATGACGAGTGAAACACAATTATTCTTTTTTTGTCTAACACTTGGGTTTTTTCAATAATCAACATACCCACCTTCGGATAAATAAAGAACACAGACTACGTCACCTGCTCAAAGCCTATTCCTACTGCCAAATCTCGCTATTTTCCACTAATCCTAGCAAAGAGCGTTAATGTCCCATCTCTTCAATGAGTGTAGTAGAAATTGTTGTTCATGCACCTTCTCTTCTAGCCAATGCTTTTCCTTGACTTACCTTTGATTTCTAGCCAATGCTTTTCCTGTACTTAGCGGTCAATCTCGTGCTGATGATAAGAGAATAGTCCTTCCTTTATCACTAACTAATGCATACTTTTCAACCTTGACTTGGTATACAGGTAGGTGCTAGTCCCTGCTTTTGCTCGTAACGTTAGTAGTTACTCGCTCCGTACTTACTATTTTTTTCATCCCAGCAATAAAGAACACTAAGAAGCAAGGGATTTCACTATTTGCTTACTTCACTACTGTTCTTCATTCTGTCAAGGTTGGTGTAATGTGCTGTAGAGAAGATGAGACTTTCGTCGGCGGCGAAGGCTTTTGGTTCGTAACAGACGAGTAACTACGGCATGAGAGATACACGTAGGCATGTTACGTATATCTCTTTTTTTTCACCTTCATAGACCAGAAAATCTCCGTATGGTGTATACATTTTTGATATAGACTTGCTCCGCCCTAAACAAGTAGATCAAACAAGTCACAAAAGTAGGACAAAACAGTCCGTTTTGTCGAACAACCTTGCTGTTTGCAAAATCATTTCCATCCTTATCCAGAATAGGAGTAATGAGGAAGCCATGAATGAGTGAAAGAAGGGCATCATTACCTGGACCCAACAGCTGAGCGTCATTGCTTAATAGTAAGCCTTGGTTGATTTTCTCGAAGCACTTCACCACGTCTACTTGGTTCAGTTGCGGCCATCCTTTAGACAAGAGCTATGCGTTGTACAAGGCGCACAGGAGTGGGCTTGTAAACAGGGCTCAAAGTGTCGGTATAATCGATCCCCTCCTCTTGATGATAGCCCTTTGCCACCAAGCGTGCTTTGTAGCGTTCTTTCTACAGTCCCATCTGAGCGACGTTTAATCTTCAGTACGTACCCACAGCCTACGAAAATGGTGATCTTCGGGATTCGACTGCTGACTCAACCGCTCATGGCACTCGCATAGCTCTACCAAAGACTTATCGTTCTAAGCGCGCCTTGCCTAAGTGGCGATCCTAATGTCGAGGTTGGGGCGCGCAGCGGGAAGGAAAGCTTCTAAGTGTGAGAGCGAGAAGACAAGTGTTTTCAATTCATTTGTGATTCCTTCTAGAAAGTGTTAGGAGCAGGCAGGATAAGACTAACTAAGTCAATATGGTCTTGTTGCAGACAATGAAATGAGGTTGTCCGCTTCAGTACGTTATGAGCTTGACAGGTTGAATATTTGATTTGTGTTTGGAGATTGGAAGAACCATGTGTGCACGGGAAACTTCGTTTTCGTCTTTTGGCTATGCAAGATGATTTTTGGAAAACATCTTTCGTCGTCTCGGTTTTCATGGTCTTCGTCTGGCAAAGTAGCTAAAGTAAAGTCTAGCTTTATGCATTAACGGGGCGGACCTCCCTCGCTTTCCTATCTAAAAGCGAGCTATTTCATCCCTCCCTTGCTTTTTCTATTGGTTCTACTAACGAAGAAGTTACGTAGGCGGAAAGAGAGGACTTAGTAGGTAGATAGCTCGACCTCTATCGAGCAGATCAATCTCAATGGGAAATGGAATGTGGTCATCTTTGGAATACCTCTAAGCTGGGCATCCGCGTCAGGGATGGGAAATCCTCACCCCAGGAACCGAGAGTAGTAAGAAAAGCAGTCAGCTCAGGAGACGGGGAGAGTAGTCAGAGAAGCAGTCCGCTCATAATACGGAGACGCACTTCGCCCTTTCTTAGTAACAGAGGGAGTATAAAGGTCAAAATGGTGAGCAAACAGTGGCAAAACACGAAGGGGATGTTGTCCTGAGTGAAGGATTTGTTCTTGAAAGGGTGTTATATGTTCCTAGTTTGGAATGCAACTTGATTTCTATTAGCAAGTTAGTCAGCACCAAAAATTGCCTTGTTACATTTACTAATGAGCTTTGTCTTATTCAGGACCACAGTACGAGGACGCTGATTGGTGTGGGTGAGCAAAAAGATGGGGTCTACTATTATCATCGGGGTGCATCTGGAAAAGCTTTTCATGTGAGCCGAAAAGAACCTTATGACTTTTGGCATCAACGCATGGGGCATCCTTCTAGGCAGATAACTTGATTTTTGGCTGGATTTAGTAATAATAATGTTTCTAAAGATGTTTGTGAGATTTGTATGAGAGCTAAGCAAACTCGAGATGTTTTCCCTGATAGTTTGAATAAAGCAGCCAATTCTTTTGATCTTATACATTGTGATATTTGGGGGCCATATCGTGTTGGTTCCCACTGTGGTGCACACTATTTTCTAACTATTGTGGATGATCATACACGTGCTGTGTGGGTTTATTTGATGGCTGAAAAGAGTGAGACAAGTCACTTGTTCAAATCTTTTTTGAAAATGGTTCAAACACAGTTTGGAGTAACTGTTAAATGCATTAGAAGTGATAATGGGTTGGAATTTCAATCGCACCACACGAAACAATTTGATGCGGATTCTGGAATTTGGCACCAAACATCTTGTGTTTTCACTCCTCAACAGAATGGTAGAGTGGAAAGAAAACATCGTCATATTCTCAATATAGCTAGAGCCTTGCGGTTTCAAGCTAAATTACCACTTGAGTTTTGGGGAGAATGTGTCCTAACTGCTGCCTACTTAATCAACCGGACACCCACTCAAGTATTGGAAAATCAAACCCCCTATGAGCTGCTATTCAACAAACCGCCTTCTTATGCAGCTATAAGAAACTTTGGATGCTTGTGTTACATTAAATCGCGCACTTCTGACAAATTGGAAAGTAGAAGTAGAAAATGCGCATTTGTTGGATATCCGTACGGAAAGAAGGGATGGAAGGTGTTTGATTTGGAAACTAAAGAGTTTCTCATTTCTCGAGATGTTGTTTTTTGTGAGGACAAGTATCCCTTTTCTGAGATAGGGTATGAGAGTGCACCCGCATTGGGTCTCTCGGGTCAGAATGCACCCAGAGTGGGTCAAAGTGATGATGCATCATTTATACAGCTCGCAAGGGGACGAGTTGAACATCTGCTAGATGATGAGCGTGTGGAAGCAAGGGGGAGTAGTCCTGATTTTGATGATTCTGAATCCACAGATTATCAGAGTGCACCAGCATCGGATCACACTTCGGGTCACAGTGCACCCGCATCATCCGGTGAGAGTGCACCCACATCGGGTTCAAGTGCACCTGCATCGGATCAGAGTGCACCTGCATCTCGACAGGTTGCATCCAGACGATCTCGCCAACCTCCTGCTCGTCTACAAGACTACATTTGCTACACTGCAAAATGTGACCCATCTTACGCTCACCCCACATCAGCAGCTACCTCAGGTACTCCTTATCCTATAGCTCATTATGTAAATTGTGACAAATTTGCAGTTGCACATAGAAAGTTTTTAGCTGCAGTGACAGCAAAGAAGGAACCCGAGCACTTTGGAGAAGCCATGAAGGACAGTAATTGGAGAAAAGCAATGCAAACTGAGATTGAGGCACTAGAGCGGAATAACACTTGGTCCATTGAGGATTTACCGTCTGAGAAAAAGGCGATAGGGTGCAAGTGGGTGTATCGCATCAAGTACAACTCAGACGGGTCTGTGGAAAGGTACAAGGCACGGCTAGTTGTGCTAGGAAACAGGCAAGTTGAAGGAATTGATTTGAAAGAGACATTTGCTCCAGTTGCAAAGATGGTCAGTGTTCGCACCTTCTTGGCTGTAGCAGTGGCAAGAGGTTGGGAGTTGCATCAAATGGATGTGCATAATGCATTTTTGCATGGTGATCTGCATGAGGAGGTATATATGCGCTTGCCACCTGGTTTTGCTTCAAAATATCCTGGGAAAGTGTGCAGGCTACGAAAATCTCTCTACGGTTTGCGCCAAGCACCCCGGATGTGGTTCTCTAAACTCACAGAGGCACTGCAGGCCTATGGGTTGACCCAGTCATATGCTGATTATTCCTTGTTCACATTGGAGAAGCATGATAGATTCCTTGCTATTTTGGTATATGTGGATGATCTGGTCATAGCAGGAAATAATTCAGAAGCTATAGTGCAGTTCAAGCAGTATTTGAGTCGCACTTTTCATATGAAGGATCTGGGTGCACTCAAGTATTTTCTTGGTATTGAGATAGCACGAAACCCGACAGGACTTTACTTGTGCCAAAGGAAATATACCTTGGATATTGTGGCTGAGTGTGGACTTTTAGGTGGGAAACCAGCGGCTTTTCCTATTGAGCAAAATCACAATTTGTCCATTGCATCTGGAAAACCTATGGAGGATCCTGAGCGCTATAGGCGTCTCATTGGACGGTTGATTTATCTGACGATCACTCGTCCTGATCTGTGCTACTCAGTGCATATACTGGCACAATTCATGCATGCACCCCTTGATGTTCATTATGATGCAGCCATTCGCGTCATGCGTTATTTGAAGGGAAGTCCGGGGCAAGTAATTCTATTGCGTGCCGATAGCGATCTGACTTTGTATGGGTATTGTGATTCAGATTGGGCAACATGTCCATTGACTAGACGGTCTTTGACCGGATATTTTGTGATGCTGGGAACATCTCCCATTTCATGGAAGACTAAAAAGCAGCATACTGTGTCTCGGTCTTCAGCAGAGGCAGAATACAGGTCAATGGCTACTACAGCTTGCGAATTGACCTGGCTCAAAACACTTCTTCAATCTCTTGGAGTTTCACATACACTCAACCAATGAAACTCATGTGTGATAGTCAAGCTGCTATGTGAAGAGCAGCAAATCCTGTTTTTCATGAGAGAACAAAACACATTGAGATTGATTGTCATTTCGTGCGGGATCAGATTCAGGCCGGGTGCATCGTTGCTTCTCACATCCGCACCAATGAACAGCTAGCTGACATATTCACAAAGGCACTTGGCAAGCGACAGTTTCACTATCTACTTGGCAAGTTGGGCATTCTGAATCTTCATGCTCAACTTGAGGGGGAGTATTACGGGAATGATATGAGAGATAGGATTAGCTAAAGATATCAAGCAATCTTGGAAATTTAGGAAGATTTGTTTTCAATATATAGAAAGATGTAGAAAGATTATATGCTGTTTTTGACATATCACGTATATATGGGCTGTGTACTGTCTTTGTAAAGAAAGAGTTCAATCACCCCAGAATCGTCGAAATCCCCTCGAAATGGAGAGCGGCGCAAGTCTCACACTCTGTTAAGTGCTTCTCTGGTAGTGGGAAGCCTCTAGCTACTATTCGATTACAGGCTGCCTATTTCTCCTTCTTTCTTTTGCTTTTTCTTGCTTTCAAGACTACAACTTCAACTTCCACTCAAACTTCACCTGGCAAGGCAGCAGAAAGAGAACAACAAGTGCACTTCTTACCAAAAAAAGCAGCCTAAAGCAGGAGCTGCTAAGCCTATGCCTCAGCTCCAGGAAAAGAAAGGATCGACCGCCTTCCTAACTCTAGCGCTCATTTACATCGTATGCGGGTCATCGGGATAAGTAACATAAATTCTGAAATGACTGGATCCGTGAACGCAAGCCTCGGAAAAAAGCCAGGTCACTACTAACTTTTTAGAAGCAGCAGGCCTAGGAAGGAGGCTTTAAGCCAAGCGGCAGGGAGTTACATAACACAAACTCTGGATTCTCAGACAATAGGCAACTCAATGGTGGAAGAAAGAGAAGAGTTAGTTCGATCGACTACTATATATACTAGTGGGAAAGAAATCTATCAATTCACAAAGGGATTCCATCCAAAGAAATTCAACCACACTGTTCAGTCAATTCCCTAACTTAGCATTATACGAGAAAATGGATACACAAATAAATAGTAATGCCGCCAGCCAGGTGGGTCAGACCTGAACTATAACGGACAGACAGCGGAGTGTATTTGGGGAGGGTTCTTGGGGGAAAGAGGAAAGGTGATCCTAGCTAACGCCCTGACTTTTGGTGTTGATGGCAGATGGGTTTCATAAACTGATAAGGAATGGATGGGTTTTGATGTCGTGCTGCTAATTTACTCCCTCAAGGATTTTCATTAGTCAAGTTTGTTTTGCTTCTGTTTTCTTCTTCATGAAACTCTACAATAGTGTCTTTATTAAACAGTGGAATCCCCGATTTTGATGTCCGGTTTTGCAATAGAGATGAGATTTCACCATCGACTATAACCCAAAAAGAACTAGATTTCGTAAACAACATAGAGGAAGAATGAAGGTCGTCGAGGCAATTCTCCTTCTTTTGGCAGATATGCTCTTCAAGCACTTGAACCCGCCTTGATTACAGCTAGACAAATAGAAGCAGGGCGAAGGGCAATAACACGATATGTGCGTCGTGGGGTGGGTACGTATATTTCCCGACAAACCTGTTACAATGAGGACTGCGGAAACACGCATGGGTTCAGGTAAAAGAGATCCAAAATATTTGGTATGCGTTGTGGTCGAATACTTTCTGAAATGAGTGGAGTATCAGAACCTGTAGCTAGAAGAGCTATCTCAATAGCTGCTCAGAAAATGCCTATAAAAACTCAATTTCTTATTTCAGAATAGAAATTAGAACAAAACAAAAAAGGCAGGTATTAAAAGGTAAGGTATTAAAGATTCAAAAGCAAGTGTAGGTGTATTTTTTTCTGGACAGAAAATATTTCTTTCTTCTTTGATTTTCTCTTTTTGTACTGAAATTAAGAAATTGAAATGAAAAAGATATGATTCAACCTCAGACCATGTTGAATGTAGCTGATAACAGCGGTGCTCGAAAATTGATGTGTATTCGAATCATAGTAGCTAGTAATCAACGATATGCTCAAATTGGTAATGTTATTGTTGCTGTAATCAAAGAAGCAGTTCCCAATATGTCTCTAGAAAGATCAGAAGTAATTAGAGCTGTAGTTGTACGTACATGTCCAACGCTTAGACTAAAAGATCAAACTATTTCTCAGTAAGCTCCTATTTATTGACTCAGAGGATTCCCGTACTACTAATCGGCTTCTTCACCCTTGTCTACCTGAAGAACAGAGTGTCAGGCCCAGGGTCAGATCTGGGGTTAATCGCAGGAAGTAGTAGTCTTTCCTCACTGTCGGGTTGCGGGTTCAATATAATCCTATATGCGCGAATATCATATATAGTAAAACGACAAAGGAACCTCCTAAGAGTTGATGTTCGCCACCTATATTACATTTCGCGTAGAATATTATCTACAAGAGTGTAGTTTTGGTAGTGCTCCAGTTGTTAACCCTTCCACTACCCTTTTCTACACACGGTATGTCAGGTTGTTTGATAAGAGAGTTTTCCGCTGTTAGTAGGAGTGCGCAAAGGGCCCCTAAGTCAAGATCAATATCGTTGGTTACTGCGTGAGTGCTTGGTGTCTGGAGTTTTGATTTAGAATGACACTCCCTTGACCTTGCTGCTCATGTAGGTAGGGCGGCCTTGATTGTTGCGCTTGACAAATGCGAGTAAGAGATGGTGAACCTCAAGGAAGGGAATAGGTAGGCTCGAAAAAGCCATCCAATGCCGGGTCACTTCCTTCATAATTGAAAAACTCAGTATGAAAGGTCAAAAAAAATTGACTCTAAGCTTTCATGTCTGAGCCAATAATGCGATTCCCAATAAAGACGTTCTTGATCGTGCCTTTTCTCCGGATATTCTACTAATGACGACAATTTCATTCCTACGCTCTAGCAGTCGTCAAAACACAAGCCCAGAAAGAATTCCATGTAGCACCGAATCAATCCTCTCGAGAAAAAAAAGCCACGCATATATCTATCTGTATGGAGAAAATGGACCGACTCCTACGTCAACTAACGACTCTATCCCCTCACCACCAATAACATCAGTAAAGAAGCAGCTACCGCTTGCCAGGGCATCATTAAACATCTTGTTAAGCTCAGGGTTCTGGCTTTTCATTTCCCCAAAATGCAACCCGTGTGCCATCTCAAACGGCATCTCTTTCTCCTTTTTCATGAACCAATCACCGATGTATAGCGAAGGTTTCAGTAGAAAATATTCGAGATGAAAACGGACGTAGGGCAACAAATTGAAAGATACTTCCTTGTTGGTGACAAGGCGTGACATAGGCGTAAGGTCATGGACCGGCTCCGAGCCTGCACGAGCGAGCGCCCGGATGCCAAAATGGGTTAATACGCGCAAAAGGCGGTGCAAATGCTGGAAGAATTCCGGGGGTTTCAGGGTATGAGGTTCAAAAAGATACCCTCTACTGAGTAGCTTTGTCTGTCTGAGAAGACAGAAGGAGAGAGAAGAGGCATCTGACTCATAAGCTATCTAGAACATCTCTCTTCCAAGAACGATTGGCTTTTCTATATAGTTGGTTGTGTTTTTGAAGAAGTTTTCTTTTCTTCCTTGGCTCATCCAAGGCGCCATCTCTTCGGATCAAGGATTCCATTCAAGGAGCTAGTTAGATACCTTACTCACTGCAAACGCCACATCGGGTCTAGTCAAAGTAACATACTGTTTCGCACCAACCACTGAGCGATAGAGCGTGGGATCAGGAAAAGGGTCCCCTTTATGTTGGGTGAGCTGTTCTCCAGGAGCCATTGGAGTGGTACATGGGCGAGCACCATCCATTTTTGCTTTGAAAAGGCGCGCAGCGGTGTGATTCTCATAGAAATATTGGAAGTTAGAGCTCAGGATCACGTAGGTTCCCATTCTCCAAATACCTAACCCTTGTCAATACCTAGTTAGTAGGATCGCTCGGTACCATCAATGGAAAGGACGGAGTGGAATTCCTTTGGTTTGGCTTTCCTACCTGCAGATGCGCTTACCAATCAAAATAGTGGATCTTTTGGGGGTAATATTTAATACACTACAGTGGGGCAAGCCTAAGTAGTCAAACAGGGCGGACTGACTATGTAGGTAGGCCCAGGTAGGCAGGCCAATAATCACACTGTTGACCCATTTTTGGTGACGGCAGAACGAATACAGTCAAGACGTAGGTGACTATTGCATTGTATTTATTGGCGCCCTGCCTTGTTCAATATAGCTAGCGAGCGGAGAACATTTACTTATGTATGTGCGTGCCCTCTTTAGTTCATATTGCCACTTTAGTTCATATTGGCTGGCACTTTACATAGATAGGTTGATTTACCTTAGGGAAGCACTAGTAGGCAAGCTACTTACCTAACAAACAAGTTGAACCGCTTAGAAAAGTAGACCGCAAGCAAAGTAGGTGACTTGACTGTAGGTAGGTATAAGTAGGTAAGCGGCAACCAACTGAACAAAGTAGGCTAGCTATAAACAAATCACTTAGTTTACCAGACGACAGAACTAAGTTGACCGACCAACCCACCCAGCTCATACTGTGCGTTAATTGACTGACTCCCTTCTTCATTGAACGAAGAGAATAGATTGACTTGCATTTACCAATTGAACGAAGAGAATAGATTGGCTTGCGTGCGTGTATTTACCTACCAATGGATTTCATTGTTAGAACATTTCCGAATATTGGACCTGAGCATTACTTGCTTTGTTCACCTGAGCATTACTCGCTTTGTTTCCAGTTAATTACTTGAATTTACTTATATATCTTAGTTCATTGGGCGCACTCACTCTAAGAAGTCTGTCAATGAGCACAAATACTCATCTATGAAATGCACCGCTTGGAATTCCAATAGATGAGAACACACCCCAGGGTTGAGTGCTAATCCTTGCTCTTCTTCTAGTTGCTAAATATATCTAGTACTCCAACCAACAGGTGGAAATGAAATACGAAAGAGGTAATCTTCTACTCACTCAGGCTATTCATTGGTGAATAACCTCACTTCCCTTGAGATTAAATGAACGACTAAAGCTAGGAATGCAAAATGCAAGAAATTCCGATTGATGAAAGCCTGTATAATTCAATCAATTCTTTCTTCTAATTACTTCTAAAAAAAAAAGGTACCACAATCCCGCCCAAACGGATTATTGACTCTATCTCTGTGGAAAACCGCCGTACCTTTCTTTGAAGTTTCAATTCCTCACTCAGTCCTATCCCCTCTTTCATACTTAGCTATCCATTGAATTTAGATGGTAAGGACCTCGTATCAGATACACGGAATTGGACAGCACTGAGGAGAGTTCCAGATTTGAACGATTTATTCTGGATATATATATAAGCCGACAGCCCCTTTGTTGTCCAGCGTGAAAGGAGCCCTGCAGTGAAGGAAAATAATCCGACATCGGTCTACTATAATAATCTCTAACTTAGTAAATCTAATTAAGGAAGCTTTCATTACCACCCTTTGACCTAAAGAAAGAAAAGTGCCTATCAAAAAAACCAAAGACCAAGCAATGGCACTCACTACGTGCGACATCAGAGACCACCGGCAACTACTCCGGCAAGCCCTTCTATTCCTCCAATCAGAGGCTATTTTCTTTCTTGGCTACAGTAGGCTTCAACAGTGCCTTGGCCACAGTGCCTTTGCTACAGTGGGAAAGCACTAGTGAGTAGTCTATTCTAGTAATCAGCAAGTAAAGGCGGTTATAGAAAGAGGTGCGGCAGGCAGGAAAAGAAATAGAAATTCAAAGTGTTTCAGCAAAGAAGAAAAAGACAGATTCCACTAGAGATGGCTATTTCTACCTTTTTTCAGAAGATTAAGTGGAACTTTCTGTCTTTAGCAAAGAGTGAGATCGGCGAGATGGCTGCTGCTTCTTTGTATGTATGGCGAAGGAGGAAGGAGACAGAACTTTTGATCTTGACCTTGGCTCTTTCCTTTATTGTCAGCGTGACTTCTTTTCTTGTGCTACAAAGTCAATGAGCAATTCCAATCTTTGGTCTTTGATGGAAGACAAGTCCTATAGCGTGAGAACTTATTCTTGCTTGGCCTTGCTCGCGCACTTTCTTCTTGCTTTCTTTGAATGCATTCTTTCTCGCCTATTCAATTTCTGCGTGAACGAACTAAAGAACTTGCTTGTTGTGGAGAAAACAGACACTTTCAACGTGAGAAACGTCACTCCTCAAATTAAGTGACTCTCAAACTCTCTCCTTACTACACACCTTGATCTAGTTGACAAGCACGTACCTCAGAATTTGCATTGGACTCGGATTTCTTGTCCCAGCTGCCAGCCTTATGTACATAGTTTGTCTTTTCTTTTCTATACTTCTATTATCTTCATTCATATGGAGAGGTTTGAAAAAGAGCTCATACTTCCATGTTAGGCTTCTAAATATTCGAAAGAATTTGTATTTGACAAGAACTTAATATAGTTGTCGAGTATTTCATTAAGGCTTCGCCGACTGAGAACATTTCTTCGTGCTAGCCCAATCGGCTTGAGCATACACTTTTGCTTCTGCCCGCTTCAACCGCTGAAATAGAAAGAATTCTTTGAATAGTCACTTTCACCATTAGTAACTTTGACAACGCTCTCCCAAAGAGTGACTCAAGCATAAGCTGCCGGCTAGGCATTATAGCGGCGTCAAGAACTTGCTTCATACCTTTTTTTTAGTTGCTTCTCTTCCAATAGAGATTCCCTTTTCTCGCTGGGATGGTGGATGAATTGTAGCTCTTTCTTAGGCTCTGGTCTTTGATTCCCGCTTACTCCATTGTCGCTTCTTTGTTTTGTATCTATTAGCATTTGTCTATGTTTTCAGAAGGATGACTATACGTTGACAAAACCATAAGTTTTTTCATCATATTCAACTAGTGTGCCTCCTCTTCGCTTCTCTTTCCTTACTCAAGTTGGAAGTTATTTGACACTTGCAATATTGAATATAGAGAGAATGTGAAGATAGGATTGTCTAGATTTCTGCATCTATGTGATAGTATTTTGAAAGCAAGTGAAAATGGGAATCCACGAGTTTGATGTCCGAGAAACATATTCACACTTCCCTCTCAAGTGCACCCGTGTTCCAATCCGACTCTTCTGAACCAGCAACCAGCACCTATGCCTTGAGTTATCTATGAAGCAAATCAGGAAAATCAAACATGGAACCGCGCAATACGTGTCAATAGTTAAAGCACTAACCCACTATTTGATTGATTGAATGAACAAAAACAAGAAGGTAGCATCCATGTTCGTGAGTGCCCATTGAACAACAGCCTCTTGCTAGTGGTGCCTACTGCATTCATGTGGGAATTTAGCTTCAACCTAGTTTGATATGGTCTAATGTGGATCATTGTTGTTCTCAGCCTAATTATTCATATTTCTACGTCTCTACAGAGCTTTGGGTAAAGAAGGCAGATGAATACACTCACTGTGCTGACAAGAATGCAAACTTGGATCTCGTTTTGACTGTGTCAATTGACAAAGAAGTACTACTCGAGTTATGAAATTCCACCACTTCTCTACTTGGTATGACCAGAGTGCCTTGATGGGATGGCTGCTCGCGTGAACACATACCTTTTGCGAGTTCAGAGTCAGAGTTCGTGGTGTTTATCACAAAGATCAAACCATATACCTTGAGTGCCTTGATGAAAGACTCGACTTTACTGTCTGTTTTTGGTCTGTGTTTTTTCTCGTATATCGAGAGCTTGTTTTCTCTTTTTGTGTTCTTGGAAATAAGGCGCGAAGCGTCGACTGCTTTATTTGCATAGATCGACTGCTTGTAGTTTGTCACTACTTGAAAGAAAAGGAATCCATAGAACTATTTTGGAAAAAAGCAAGGCACGCAGTGAGAGTTTCTTTCGTCGGGAATAAAGTATTCAAGCAAGCGAGGGAAGTCATTCTACCAGTAACAGATAGTTTCGGGTTAACGTAGAGTGAACAAATCGAGTGTTAGGGAAATCGGAATTCCAGAATCGGTTGAATCAATCGAACAAAGAGTTGCAAAAGCAAAGTAGCAAAGAAACGACGGGAAGGACAGGTATCATGAGCAGGTGAGAACTAAAGGAAAGCTGCTAAAGTTGGTTTGTAGAGAAGGTCGGGGAAGTATTCAGTGTTGTAGAGAAAGCGCCCGCCGGTAGAGTAAGTAAAGGGAATTGTAGGTATCACTGATCAAGCCACTTTTTCATGTATGTATCTTCGGTTGGTCTCGAATGTATTACAGTAGAAAAATCAAGTAGGTACACATCGAGCGGTCCTCAGTCAGCAGGTAGTGGCCCTCCCTAATAAGATGAAGATGGAACTCCTTGCCATCTGAGATCATAGAATAGTGAAAAGAAAGAATGAAGTGAGATTCAGCTAGCATGAAAGACAGAGTTGGAAAGCGAGATAGTTGTGGATAAACTCGAGCTGAAATTGACAAGATGCAGGGTGAGCAAGCATATGCTATGCCGCCGGAAGCTTGGAATTCTTCTATTAACAAATAATATTCACTGGACCTGCGGGACACCACAGTTTCAGCCAACATACTATTAAGAGACTAGAGAAAGATTCAGAGAATCCATACCGAGTACACATACCCAGACTGCAAAGACAGAGCAAGAGCTTTCTCTTTCCTAGCAAAGGAGAAAAGCACTTTGTATTGCTGAGACCACTTACGTACGGAAAGATACATGCTTTTCCTGGTCCATGTAAGAAGCGGGAGTAGGACGTTTTTCACGGGCTTTCATACTTCTCTCAGTGCTTTCTATGGGAGTCAGAACTTCTAAGCAAAGAGAAAATACTGGGACCGTCAACCCCAACTGCAGCAGGGGTAATGTGCCCAAGAGCTCCTATCCTAGGTTAGGTGCCGGGGAAAGCCTAGGAGATGAGCTATAGGTCTTTGACAAATAGACTCTCTATTATGCTCAAACTGACTCTGAAGAAAGAGAGTAGACTAGATAGAGTAGCTTCTTTTTATCATTCTCTTGCCGGGATTCTTTAGCCTAGCGGCTCCTTCTCTTTTTGAAACTCGTTTTCTTGGTCGTCTTCTGTGAAATCCAAAGAAACATGAATTGCATATATAATGCAAATACAAAGGCAAGTTGAAAGAAAGGTGGATACCGCTCATCAAGAGTTTGGTATAGAAAAATGACAGTAACATATCCACATGCCCTTTTCTCTTCTCTTGCTATCAGCTTATCGTATCGGCGTGTTAATTCTTCTTAGTCGATAGAAGATTTCCCTCTTGTCTTTATCGTATATAGTCTGAAGTTCTAGCTTGCTGCGTATCGAGAGCCTAATAAGTGAAAGGCAGATTGTAAGCCCGCTCCAGGAATATCTATAGTTTGAGTAGCCCACATAAGAGAGAGAAGCTCGCTCGCAAGGGAGCTAGAGGCAAAGGCCCCCTTTGATTTCCAACTAGAAGAGTAAAAGGAAGTAGTAAGATTGGAAATGGGGTATTCGTTGACGAGGTATTAATTAGCCAGCGATAAGATTGAATAGTAGTTAACAGTTTGTAAGCCCACTAGAAGATTGAAACTCATAAAGAAGAATTGCAAGCTCACTTGCTAGTTTTCGAGTATTGGGTTTTGGTTTACCAGGTATGAGCCATTCCCTTATAAGATTGTAAGGCGACAAGCGGATTCAAAGCACGATATAGGATTCAAAGCTGAGCTATAGTTTGAGCAGCGCAAGTAAGAATGCGGTTAGTTAATTGGCTTACTCGTTTCTAGTGCATTAGCTTTCAGATTGAAAGTCATAAAAGAATTCTAGTATTCGATCAGTCCGTTTCGTATGCAGTGAGTAACTACCTTTTTCACTCGTAACATTAGTAGTTACTCGTCTGTTACGAACGAAAAGCCTTTCCTATCCATACTATTAGTAGCTCACAACAGAGTCAAAATAATAAGTTAGGCTCGAGCTCTCATTTCCATAGTTTGACCGCAGGCTAGAAGATTCAAAATAGGAATACGAATTCTAGTCGTAAGCCGATCTGTCATATCGAGACGGGTTTATCAGATCCAAGCTATAGGGAAGTCAGGTATAAGATTGCAAAGCAGTGACTAGGCGCTTCGAGAGTATTAATTCGAGTTGTTAGCTCGAGCTCAAGTACCAGATTGCGTCGTGTCAGCCTTAGGCGTTGGGCAGGTAAAGTCCACCTGGATTTCCTCTTTATAGCTCGGCAGGTTGAAAGCTACTTATTAGATTTGTAGCCCTCAAAGTACGTAAGCTGGCTGGCGCGTTTCCATGGTATTAGTAGATCGATTATGAGATTAGAAGTACGAAATAACAATTGCAAGCCGTGGAGCATAAGTTGTTGTCTCCTGTTTTACCAGTTCAAGGAAGTGCCGAAAGATTGGGGAGGAGACAAAGAAGAGTACTCAAAAAGGTGCCCGCAGTATCGACCCATACTAAAAAATAGCCTCACACTTTGTGAATTTCCTTCTGGAGATAGCAGTAATAGCGGTTACTTCAGACGTCAATCAAACCGAAGCCGAGCTTACGAAAGAGGAGAACGGCAGGTAGAAAATCAAAACGAAACTTTTCCTGGCTTCAAGAAAAGAGTCACTTTGTAGGGTCAAGATGTTCTATCTAACAGAGTTATAGAATTCATCTATTTCTTTCTGCTGGTTCTTTTGACCTCGCTACACATACTTTTTTGACCTCTTCTCCGCAAAAAACACTCTTCCCCCGAGCCCTACTGTCTTTGTTGAATTTTCGCTGCCTTTACCACTACTTCTTTCTAGTCGTATAGTGCTAAGCATATCAATACGCCTCTTGTTACGCTAGGTAATGGCATAACAGGAAGTGAAATGCCCAAGAGAGAAGCGCCAGAGGGCACTCAAACTACGTAAGCCTTCGCTAAAGGAAATAACTCGAAAAGCTGCGATCTGATACTTGTTTGAAGAGTAGTGTTAAGCCCCTTTTACGGAATCCGTGAAAAGAATTCACTCAGGATGAGGCGTTTTATTGTATAGGATAGGAGCGCAAGATTTGAATAATCTCGGAATCGGAAGCCTTGTCTATTTATTGAAACCCAGGATATCTAGCTCCAAAATATTACACCGCGTCTTTGCCTTCACGAGATGAGACTTTCTTGTCTGGTAGAGCCGCCCTATTCTATTAGATTCTCGCATCGGGAGCGGCTCTTTCTCTTTTGTACTCGTTTTGTACTTTTTTCCGAGGCGTGAAACAGAGGAAATGAAATAGGAACGTTAGACTTCCGACAGCACAGAACAACGATGTGCCGATACGGTATCTCTATATATTCTTTCCGCACTTATTCCACTCTCCTCTCATCTTAGTAGAGTCAATATCGACATTTGAGGAAAAACCTATCGATCAAAGTAATGCCAGCCAGCCCCTTTCATCCTCTCCTTCTCCGGTTGTGCATGGAAAGTCGCTCTCTTGGATGGACTATTGAAAAAGAAATTGGAACTCTAATTGGTCGTACTAGTTCGACTATTCCGCAAGATTCTTCTCCGTAGTCAAATTTGGGAATTCTTACTCTGTTTTCTTATGTGATGAGAGTAGCCTTACCTACCTGATGACTTTCCTAGTTTGGCTTTCTTTCTGTCTTGATTCTATGACTCTATGTCTGTCTCGACTCTATGCCTTCCTGCTGTCTTGTTGAAGGAAGACTGTGGTATCTTACTGAATGGGTGAAAATCCAATAGGGGGGGTTTCGATTTCAGGATTCCAGTATCAAGCGATATAGCAGTACAGGATAACTTATGACTCATACGTGGTGTTTAACCGAACAAGCAATTAGGCGTCGGCCCGAAAAGCTTCAACAAAGCAGCCCTGGTTGCACAACCCTTTAAGGATTGAGTTTGACAATTCAATGTGGGGGTTTTTCATACTTTCACATAGGTCCATCCAGTGCTTTCTCAATAGAACCAGCTTGACAAAGGCCGTCGATCGCTAATGAAAAACTAGAGATATCAAAGGTGATTCCATTTCTTTTTCTAGAGCCAAAACTCAAATCCAACAAATGAGGCTAATGCTGTAGTTGCAGATTCTAATAATGAATAGGTGGAAAACGCTTAATCATAAGATTTTGTTTTCGAATTCTTCTTTGGATATTGGGTGGAATCCCGTGGGGGCGGTATGAGGGAGGCGATGCTTCCCGTGAGGGTAAACAGAAGTCGTGTAACCAGAACCTATTTTGTTAAGTTCAAGCCAGTTGTTGAAAGAGCTTTTTTGGAGAGTTTTTGAGTAGTTGCCTACGCCGTGGAAGAGGTATTGGGCTATCCTTAAATAACCTCTTGATTATTCCCACTACATAACTAGCAAGGCCAACTTTCGTTCGATGGAGATGGGAGGAAGATTGGAGTGCTTGCTAGCCCGGAAGACCTATTGTGTCAACCGTCGCTCTGGTCGACTTGCCTTGATACTGCTCTTATGAAAAAATATTAAGACCTGTCTTTCGTCAGTACCTTTCCCTTGTTCATCTATCTTTCTTTCTGCAGGAGGGAAAAAGGCTTTCAAGAAGGAATCCCGGTAAGAGGGAGTGCTAGAAGCCTTGGTGCCTTGACAATTCTTCTAGATGTCGGAAGTTGAAAGATTGGATTGAAAGAAACAAGTACCTAGGCTCTCAGTTTACATACATGGCGATCATCCAGGGTGAAGTCGTGTATATGAGAGCAACGATCGTTAAGATAGAATTTCATTTTGCGTCCGCCCGTCCAATCCGGATACTCTGATTTACAGGCAAGTTCTTTCCTCTGAGGGGACTTTGATCTAATCGACTTACGAAGTCTAGGTCGAATTTCGTATATATCTGTTGAGATCTGTTCTGAAGAAGGAATCGTAGGGGAGTAGAGAAGAAAGGTGTTGTCTGACTACGCTGGTCTGAAAAGAGCTAGATGCTACACATGAAATTCCTTCTTTTGCTATATATAATAGAATAAGAATCTTTTGATACTATATTTCACATATGATATGTGTTTTCTAGTAGAAACTGTATTTGCCTTTCCAGGAGAACCTTTCTTTGCGCCTTTTTCTCTGTCCCGAAGGCTAGCTCGCCCGTATCAGAAAGGAATAGGGGCTCTCTTCGAGCGATGCTGTGTGAAGCTATGATCTCTCTTTCTTGAAAGGCATTAAGCAAGGGCTCGCCTACCCGACCAAAAAAGGAAAACGAGTTTCAGTCCAGAGAATGCTTATAGAGGAGGGCAGAGTTCCCATAGTCATCGCATCATCGTTGCGCGCGGCAGCGTAAAGACTGTTAGGGGTAAATCCTATCTCGTTCCAATTAAGATTAACAGTCCATTCTTTCTGTTGTACAGTGAGATTTTTTGATGGTTGATTCGCTAGTTTCTCATTTTTGTACGGCAAATTCGGTCGTTGGGTAAACCAGTTTCTTTAGAGCTACCCAAGGTGCATGTGCTTTGATGGGCATCAAGTCAAAGGGGAAGCCATCACAACGAATAGGTCTATTAGGAAGGACTTGACCCCCCCCTTCAGAACGCTTGCCAAAGCAATAACTGGCAACTATAGCAAAAGGTGCCAAAAACCCATGCATGCTTGTTTCCACTTTGAAAAATATGTATTCCATCAACGACTTGGACCCAGATAATTGTCTTCCTAGTTGGATGGATGCTGCATCTAATCTAGTGCTTAAAAGATTAACTGAACAATGATAAGTTAGCAAAGAGAGAGAAGCAATCCTTTCAAAGAAAATGATAGTGTTTACAGCTACTGATGATTTCAAAGCAAATCCATATATATATATACTAAATTCTCAAAGGAGCTTGCTGATGAGGCAACCTTCTCGTAAGCTAGTGAAAAAGATCTATATGCGCATAGCGCAACAACTGATATACTTAAGGCTCTTGACTTCACTCTCTATATATAAGTGGGTTACAATAAAGCTTAGGCATTCTACACTTTCTTTCCGGGGGAGGAAATTCCCATCAATCAACCAAATTCTGAAAATAGTAAACGAAGTTGGTTGGATTACAGGCTGAAACAATAGACCTGTTGGTTAGAAAAGCCATTATTTAACAACTGTTAAGGATTACTTCCTACGGACCTACCTATTAATACAGCTTTGATCCCTGCTCAGTGTTTTCAAAAGATAGTTGGAAAGGTAGGTCTATTTCTTCTTTATCTTTGCAGAAGCACATCAACCTAGCTTTGTACATGCTATTGCTTCTACAATTCACAAGAGTCATTTCTCCCGTTCCTCCATCCCGACGAACTCAACTGTTCTTTATCTATCAAATTGGAGTCGATATTTGCAGGTCAGCATCATTATTATTGTTATTTTAGTTGCAACGAATATTTTGATTGATGCAATATGCATTTCATACGCAGAAATAGATGAGGCAGTGAAGTTGGATAACCCCGTTGCTAGTCAGCCAACAACATTCGATCTTGGTTTCGACAGTGAGCTTCGTGGTATAAATACTGTTAGAGTATCAACGTTAATATAGATGAATTTTTGATTAGTGTAGATGAATTCTTGATTGATGTTTGCAGGTGATGTTCGTGATATTTGACCTATCATAAGCGATGCCTTTTTATGGATCTAGTCCTTTTTTTGACCAAGTTCAACTCGTTGTGCCAGGGCATCACTTTGAGCTTGCTTTTTCAGATTCTGATTAATGCGACGATGGTTATTCTGAATTCACGTTGCTTTGCCATGAGAATGTTCCGTTTTTCATGAAACACCCGTTTGACAGTTGGTTGTGTGGCAAGATAAAGCCTACTAAACGCGAGGATCTCTGCGTGCACAACTCTGATATTTCTCACAGTGATATATGTGATATCCTGAGGGGATATGCCATAACAGCCGAGGTAAACTGCTTGAATTTTCACTTTGAGATTAGCACCGCTGCGCCCCTTATTTAGGTTGTCAGTAACTGGAACTGATCTTTATTTGGACCTAGGTACTTAATTTCCTTTGTCACTTGGTGGATATCTCTCAAACCAAGAGTGAGCTCAAGTGGCGTTGGGTAGATGCGGCATCTATGGTATGTACATTTGATCGTTACAATTTCAAAGTAATGTGACGGAAAATCAAAACGAAACTTTTCCGGAGTGTAGTGTTCCCACCGGCTTAGCTCCTGGAATTAACGGTATCTGATGGTCGAATTGCCTGTTAGGAGTTAGAGAGGAGGGCTCAGAGAACACGTCGTTGTATTTTTCTAGAACCGGTTTTAATGCATTTGGTACAGATTTCTTCTTCTCTTCGACTGGCTTGACAAGCATTATTGGGGATACCATGATCTCACTTCCTTCCTTCACTTCCTTCTTGAAAGCCAGGATTTTCATATAGCTAAGCAAAGTGGTTGAGAAGAATACCCGCGGTGCACTGGATTGGTTACCTGAGCTGGGTAGTAGGTATGTTTCCTATCCTGATACTGAGTTGGGCAAGAGTAAGACACCAGGGAAGCTGGCTTGTGTGTACTGGATTGTTAGTAATGGGTATAGTGAAATAGGAAAAGTAGATTCCCCGAATCTTCAATGTTGTTCTTTATGTTACTCTTTCGTCAAGCGTCGAAGGAAGGATAAGCATCAAGTCCAAAATCGTTCAAAGAAGATTTTGGAGATTAAGTTGGCCCACGTCTTTGCGTAAAGCGCTCGTGCGACCAAAAAAGCTCACATATATTCCCCTACCCAAATCTGCAGGTGAGATTGCAGATTTGGGTAGGCATTTGCGATGTTCTTACAACCTACCGAAAACTAGTCCTTTCCTAAAGACTAGATGATGGTTTTCGTTCTTGGCCAGAACAAAGGGAAGCTTGTTTACCCATCCTTTCACCTTGAAAAGAGAAGCTTAGCATCATAAGAAAAGACTGCTCAATAGGCGCATGAGAGGGAAGAAAGGAAAAGTAAGCGAGCGAAAGATCTTTCTTTTCGTTTTCTAGGTTGACCTATTTGGGCCGGATCTATGCTTGCTTTCAACTCCCCGAAGCATTTCGTCGTTTGCTACGCCCTTCTTCATCTCTGGGTGCCTAGGTATCCACCGTAAGCCTTTCCTCCTTTGAACCTCGCCATTAACCATAAGGCTATGCCATCCTAAGGTGCTCCTAAATGAAAGGATCTTATCAACGTCCATGAATGAGATAAATCATAGATCGAACTGCCGAATTGGCAAAATTCGGTGCTATCGCTATCATAGTATCAGCTAAATTCACAGGCTGGAGATAAGCGGACTCGAACCGCTGACATCCGCCGCAGGGTAAACCACCGTCTCTCAGGCCTCCCCGAGTGATTTTCCCATAGAGGCCCATGATAGACAATAACTCCCCCCCGAACACAGCTTACAACTTTCATCGTACTGTGCTCTCCAAAGAGCGACTCTTCTCGAAATCCAAAAAGGTGCTGAGTTGGAATCCCATTCTCAGGATTCCTGGGGTTCCTGAGAATCCTGCTACAGGAGAACCAAGAACGGAGAGCTCTACCCTTTTTTCCGCCCGACTCTTTAATGCCGGTTTTAAGAACGAGTGATTGCCCTTCTCCGACCCTTACTGCCCAACCAGAGAGCGGACAGCTAATGCCTTCCACTTATTATATTGAACAGGGTCTATGGTCGGTCCGTGACCCCTAGATGCCAAAGGCGCCCTTGGGGTGATCTCGTAGTTCCTACGGGGTGGAGACGATGGGGTCGGTCCATGTCTTTTCCTTATACCGTGTCTCCCTTTTTTCCCGCTCTCGAGCAATCACTTCTGGTACCGAAGGAGCTTGTCCCCCTTTCTTTTCTTTTGGAGTTCTGGTTCTCAACGATTCATTCGCTAGGTTACAACGCTCAACACCAAAATCAAGTGAAAGAAGAGTGGGTATGTGGGCTTCTTTCGGACATGAAACTCCCATTTCCCCTAGCTAGCTAGTCTAGTCCAATAAGGGTAAACAGAGCAGTAACTTATACAGATTTCAAGGGGGGTAAGTGAGCATGGGGTTCTCAAAAGCATAAATGGCAGTATTTCAAAAGAGATAGAGCAGGGATAAGTTTGTATGCTGGCGTAACTGTACCCAGCTTAGATGGAAGGAAGGGAAGTCATAATGCCCCTCTACAAAACCGACTCTGCAAATCAAGTGCCATTTTGAAAGAACCAAAAACCCTACCTCCTCTTAGAGCGAATGATCATTCCATGCCCCAGGTAAGTCAAGCACAGGGAGGGGCTGGCTGATCTTGCCTATCGAGGAAGGACTACACTATCTTGCCTAGGAGTAAGCACTATTTGCTTATCCTAATTGCTCTCGCTGTGTACTTCCATAAGCTGAAATCTTCGCTTGCATAGCGAGCACTCACTATTTATTTCCTATTGCTTTTATTGAATGGCTTGCATGGAAAAAGGTTCTTTCTCTTACTTTGACTCCTTTCCAACATAAAGTAACTCATCTCACTTTCTGGAATGTTAACCTATGTTATTAATGTGCATGTACTCGCGTTGATAGTCCTTACTTCAAAACTTTTCAACCATGTCGGTTGAGTCAAGCTCCAAAAGAGTGAATTCCTAATGATTGCCCTCCTTCCTGCCCTAGCATGTTACAACGGTGGCCTCTATCCTCCAGTGCAAACCTTTGACGCTACCAATAACCTAACTCGGCATACGTCAAAAATACCCGCCAAAGATTCATTCTTTCCACTTATAACCGCAGTACAAATGCGCCTTGCAGGATAGGAGAGCCCTTTGCTATGACTAGCTGGCAAGATAAATCTTGGTAAACTCCGTCCTCAACGCACTGCCTCTACACTTAATGCTAGCCTGAAAATTCAGGGGTCTTGCGACAAGCCTCAAAAGAAGATTCTTTTGGCCAGGACAAGGCACCTTCTCAGGTCGAAACTGCCTACTACCTTGGGGCAAAGTGTGTTTTCCTAGTATATTTGAGTACGTACGCTGGCATACTTTACATACAAACCCACCGCCCTCCTGCTAAGATGGGTATGGACGTTCTACACAACCATCATCTACTTTGGCAACCACTTGACAAACACACCTTGACATTACCTCCCTACTCCTACTCCAATGACTACTCCAACTAGGATATTCCCTCTTTTTTTCGTTTATGAATGACAACAACAGGTTCCTTACCGCTTCTTTGTTAAATGGCCAGATGACTCACAAAACAAATGAAGGTGTGGATCTTGTCTCTATGACTGGACTTGATTCTCGTCACTAGGCTATGGCTACTTCACAATCGATCATCTTGTAAACAGCATCATTGGCAGGCCCCTCCTCTTTATCCCCGACGAATGAAGAATTGGAAGAAGCCCACACTCTAACCTTACAGTCAGTAGTTACCCGGAAGTCGGTAGCTAAGCTACTATCCTAATAAGAAATTGAAATAATCAATCGTCAAATGTTTATTAGCGGAATTTTGTGAGAGAGAGGCTAGGATGACCCATGTGCCATAACTGAATATGTGTATGTAGTAGAAAGAAATAGCAGAGTGCTGGGTAAGGCCTTCCTTTTCGGTAGTACAGACCATCTCCTCATGCCAATCATCTTCCCTTAGGTAAGTATACTAATTGACAATAGATTGCAATCAAGAAAGTGAAGCAAGAGAACTAAGTTGAGAGTTCGTTTTTAGGGGTGGAACTTTGTAAACTGCAACCTTAATGTCTCCAGTCATGTGATCCGACGTAAACAATCCACACCTGTTCACGTTTTGCATTGAACAATGAAATTCCCGGGCTATTGACCCGTAGACAATAACAGAGAGAGAGGGTTGAGTACGATGGAGCGGGTAAGTATAGGAAGAAGTGTAACGAGAAGTCAAGAATAGAGTAGGCAGGCTGATTAATGCTTCTTCAAAAAAGACTTTTGATTTTGTTCAGCTTTATGCCGCAGACTTTTAGGTTGCTTACTATTTCCTGTATCTCAATTTATCTAGTAGTGACATTGGAAAGAAACGCAATTCGCAAATCAAACCTGAAGGTCTTCTACCACGATATGATCGACACCGTGCTCCATGGGGCACATATCTCCACTGATGCAATACCCCAACAAATCCTCGAAGTCAGGACAACGCTGACGTGGAAGCCGTCGCACGCAGGCCCCACCATTCTAGGCCCCATCGTACGAGGGTCGTGCATCGCATCCATCACCCTATTTTTCATACCGCTGCGCGCCTTATCATATGCTTTTTCCAGTCAATTCAATTAGTAGATAAAAAGACGAGTTATACCACCCACCAGACCATCACACCGCCCATACTTTTCCTCTTCACTCCTAGCTCTACGAAGACGTATGTCATCCGGTGTGCAATTGACAGAGGAGCATAGGAATAGGAAAAAGCACGTGCTAAGGCTTTTCGTTCGTAACAGACGAGTAACTACTAATGTTACGAGTGAAAAAGGTAGTTACTCACTGGGCGCAGCATCTTCTTTCAATCCAAATAAATAAGAAGTTTCAAGAACTTCTTGATAGTGGATAAATGGTTTAGAGAGAGGATCGAAGAGAGGTAGCTTCTTCTTTTGAGAAGCATTGAATTCTGATGGACAGCATTCTACTATGTTGGTTTCAAGCATGTGAATAGAGAAAAGCATAGTGGATTCCCGCTCATATCGCATTAACACAGTTGATGTGATATGAGAGGGATCCACCAGCTTTTCCATATCAGCCGGTGCAAAAAAATAGACTAGTATGATAGTAGGACAGATCGTGAACAGGAGAATAACGGGCGTGTACCTGGTTTACATTAACCGTTTTCCCTACTCTCTTTAGGCCTTCTACGTTTATGTGCATGAGGACCACACTGTCAAGATCAACCCATTAATCAACTAGCCATTCGGTGTGTATTTCGATGGGGATTGCATAAGCATATTATACCCTACCACCCCGCAAAGACTGAGGCACTTGAACTGTTCAGTGTCGAGAAAGAGCTTGTAAACTCATACAACGGCCCACTCAGTCTTCAAGTTGCACAAGATTATCTCCTGTGGACAAAGAGCCTCATTCAGTATTCCTTACTTCACAAGCTGCTTGCTCAGCTACTCGCCATGCACTCTTCTCCTTTCGTCCCAACCAACTGTTCGTAAATCTTATTTCAAAAGGTTATTTCCCTCTACACAGTGCGTTGATCCAGAGTGCCCGTGTGGGTCGGATGTTGAAAAGCAAAAACAAGGTGGTAAGAGGAGTTTGAACCTGACTCTACCTCGACCGATAGAATTGCAATGTTTCGGGCATTTGAGGAAATAGAAGCCTCAGTCTTCTACAGAGGTTCCAAAGAGGCACTTCGGTGCATGGACATTCTGCAGCTCCTAAGTTGTGAAGGGTGAAGCGTTGGCTTCCGGGATTTTGACATGCCACAGGGAATCCTTCATTCTTTCAAGAAAAGCATACAGAGACAAGCATACCTTTTATCCACAAAGAGCACTAATCCGTTACAACCAAAGCTTCTTACCATTGTGAGAGTATAGCATATAGTGAAAAAGGGAACAGGCAGCTTATTACTTATCTAGAAGAGAAGAAAGCGGTAAGGGAGGAGCTGTGGAACAAGGCCCGATCTCTTTCACTTGGTTTCACTTACTTACCTTTCAAGAAAGGGCATTCTTACTACGGCACACTTACGTTCATGTTGAAAGTATACAATATTGAACTCAGTTCCACTTCGGCTGGATAAAGGGAAATGCATTGAGAACAGAATCCATACCTGGTAAGAAAAAGCATTCTTACACTGGGGCTGTGGAGTATAAGTTGCAACTTGATGCTAATCTGCACACTCTTGAGAGCAACTGGCACCAGCTAGAAACTTGTTCTTCAGCTCAGCCAGTGTCATATTGCTTCACTTGTGAGCCAGTGTCATATTGCTTTACTTGCTTCCACTGTTAGAGTACTTCAAAGAAAGGAGAGCTCTTCCCTGCTTAGTTCCTTATCATCCCTTTATTCCGCATACCAGAACAACCCTTACCCTGTTACACACTGTACGGCTCAGCATTGACTGGACTAACAGGCACCTCCACACACCATCCTAAGGAACAAAAAAATGCCAAGGGACTCAACCTGTTCTTCCCACCAGTCCTATTCTCTTGCGCCTTAAAGTAGGGAGGGGTTTTGCCTCACAAATGAAATGGGAATGGGATTTTCTCATTCAGCACGGTAATTCCTACACTTTGATGAGCACAGCGCAGTTCACGTTACAGCTACTTTGTTGTCTGCAGCTATACTACTAGATTCTCATTGATCGTAGCTAATCTGATTCAATGGTTACAACAGCCGATAAGCAAGCAGCTTTGTCGTCTAATAAGCTGTATAGACTCGTTCCAATAAAAGAAGCTCGTTCGGGGTCGGTTAGACCAACCAAGTCTGCTATGTAAAACACAGGCCTTTCCTTCCCTTTGACTTCCTGGGTCTTGGCTATTCAATAAAACGAAGTCAGCTTATTCAGGAGTCCTCTGTACTTGAAAGCATGGTTCAGAGTTCCATGAGTGCGATCTGGAAATCCTGGGAAAGAAGAACAAGGAAATCGAAGAAAATCACTGGACAGGCGAGAGAGACCTTTCTCTTTTTCTTTGCCTGGCACCCAGGAGGACACCAATGCCCAATCCTATATCAATTTTCTCACAATACCCTGAGGCAGATGTTGGAACCGCTTCTCGAACAGGAATCACAGACCCAACTCATGCTCTTGTTCTTTTTGACTCCGTTTTTTCGCAAGATGCAAGGACAAGAAACGCTAGTTTTCAATCAGGCCGAACTGTTTGCTTCTTCTTAACTGAGAAGCCAACCCAGCCTTAAGTGAATAGTGCAAGCATCTGCCATCAGCATCATTCCTAATAGTTTTTGCTGAAATAAGTGTAACTGCCTTGTACCCGCAGCTGGAGGATCTTCTCTCTATGGATTCCTGAGAAATGGAAAGTACCTTTCTATACCCCCTCCCTAGCTTAAGCCCTATAGACCAGTGTTGTTAGAGTCCCGGGTTGGTAGAGCTTGGACCACCGATTTGATAAGCACGTCTTTTCTGCCTTCGACATGGAGCACCTCTTTTCTGGCATAAGACAATCTCTTCTCGCACCAGCCCTACCTACATCAGTGATTGCTCGAAAGAACTTCTTAATATAGAGGGAAGCCGCCTGGGCTGAAATGCTAGGAAAAGAAGGGTTTCAAGTCTTTTCCCATTCGGGAATTGCATATTAGAAGAAGTGATGTGAACTAGCATTTGAAATGGAAGATACCGACTACTGATGGAAGAAATCTGGAACTGAGCACGGGCAATAGCTGACAGAACTTCACAGACCACAGAGAATAGGGCGCCCATCTCTTCACTTTCTTAATTATGACTGTCAAGTTGAATCGATTTTACGGGGTTTCCTACTCAAAACGGAATTATCCTCGTACGACTTGACTTTCCTGTTGAATTTTGAGTCCACCCAGTGAGTAACTCCTAATGTTACGCTTTTTAGAGATACACGAACGTAGTGTATCTCTCCAAAAGAGTAGGCAAAAGTAAGAAAAACCGTCTTTTTACTACTTTTCAAAAGAAAGAGAACTCTAATCCCTTGCTTGAATAGCGGAATAGAGGGTGGAAGTCCCCCAGGCAGGAATGCGGCTTGATTTCGAGCAAGTACTGGTGGATAAGGCAGGGAAGAGAAAAAGAAAGACTCCTTTTTGGCCAGCTGGAAGAGAGTGACGTTGAGCAAAGACAGTGGAGGAAGAGATAGTGGAAGCATCTCCTGAAAGCGATGCACTCACATCAAGCAAAGGCAAAAGATAATATGTGCTGAGCTCAGCGTTGGAAAGGGCTGGAAAGCCTAAGGAATAAGTTTCATACCCAATCGTTAGATCTCAACCTCTCATATTCATAGAATAGGGGCTCATAGGAATGCCAGGGCGTTAGCTCGAAGAGTTTATCCCGTTAGAATCTTTCTAGCAGTTCCTATTCTATAGCCAATTACAATTCAAATTTCACCTCTTAGGTGTTTTTTTTTATGACAAGTGCAATTATATTAGTTAGCTTACCCATTTCTCCAGGAATACTTCCATAAGGTTCTCGTATAGTCCTAGAAAATAAAGACTAGTAGAAAGGGTTCCTTCCGAACTAGGTATTATGCCTTGAAGTTGGTTCTTCCCAAGACCCAACACTTGTCAAATTGTACAGTTGATCAAAGCACCCAGGAAACTCCAGTCACTAGGTGTCTTAGCTTCTAGTTTATTTTCACCAATATCAAGCCATGAAAGATTTCGCAAGGTTCCAATGGCCCGTGAAGTTTTTCTCTTTCCTCCTCTTCTTCGACTCGACCTTTTTCTAACTAATTCTACCTCCTTCCCTTCATTTTCTTGGGCATCTAGTTAGTGGTCTATCCCTTACCAGTTCTACCCTTTCTTTCCTTCATTCGTCCAGCAGCTATAAGAAATTACTTTATGGCGCTTTTTATTCACTCACGATCCATTGGTCCTAGTTCAACGCTTTGTCGAACAACCTTGCTTTCGTAGTTGTCCAGGTGTATTCTTCTTTTCCAGAGGGAACCACTATGTTTCCTTCTATACTCAGAGAGTAATAAAGACCCATGATTTTCAGGGCTGTTTGCATAAGGAAGTGTGTCCGAGTCGATCAAATTCCTGAAATGTCTAATTCAACTTCAACCCGACGGCTTGGAACAGAATGAGCGGGACTAGATGAGCAAGCAAGGGGCATATACTTAATCTCACTCAGCTCTTACTCACTAAGTAAAGGTTACTCACTCCGGGACTTGCTTTTGAATTAGTCCTTACTCACTTATAACTTCCAACTTTGTCCCATAAATCCCGGGAAAAGCACTGTAATGACTTTTCTCGTCTACTCGTTCGTTCAGCTGCCAAGCACCATTTTTCTGTGTTGTTCTCTTCCTTCGGTTCGTGAAAACCAGTCCACTCACTACTATTCGATTCAGTACCGGGGCTCGTCCGTATCCACTCCTGATTCAGTGCCAATAAAAGATACAGATAGATAGGTCCTTCGTCTTCCTAAACGAGTATGTAGCTCTCAGATCACTACAAGTATGGAGCTCCTTTCCTCCGTGCTTCACTTAGAGCTTTCCCAGAGGAAAGCATTGTCCCATTCAGAAGAAAAGCGAAATGAAATCCATCGCTTCCCGGGAGTCCACATTCCCTTTTCAAGAAAAGGTCTAAGTGGCGGAGCACACACTTCGATGGGTCGTCTACTTCGAGAATTCAAATATAAGATAGATGCCAGTATAGCGTGTAAAGATTAGCCAACTCAAGACCAGCATAGTCTTGTTTTTCAAGCCTCTGGTGTAGTTCGGAGATCACGAGATGGGCTATTTCACATTCTACTGATAGATTGGCTCCTACCCGGATACGATATTGGTTCCAAATCAACAGCAAATCACTTTCTTTTATGGAACACATCCGCTTCGATTTTCTATTTAGTTTAGCGGTCAAGAAATAATCTAGTACCACCCCGGCCTAGAACTCTAATCTCTTTCCTATAATATCTTTCACCTTAATTCGCTGGTCTCTCTCAGCTCGTTAATTGGATTACTAAAAGTTCGTTACACTTTGACTTATACGAAAATCAGAGATTTGTCGACTCTTGGTACTGTGTAGGTTTCCGTTCATTAATTTAGCAGGAAGATTTAGAGCTCATGCTTGAAATCCGCTAATAAAGGTGTTTTACACAGGTGGATTTTATTTCATTAATTGACTAAAAATCAGAGTCGATTTGCCCGTGCCAACATCTCCGCTGGTCACTCCAGCTGCAAGCTTGGAAAAAGAGGATCCTCCTGGTATGTCTGTTTTTTTCGCACCTAAACATTGTTATGCTTTTCCACTGGTCAGTCAAAGCAAGAAGCTCATAATCTCTTATTAGGAAAAAGTAGCTAAAAAAGATTCCACTTTGATTTCAACTTAAGTTGCTTTGTAAGCACCCGGGCTTGGATGCCGACAAAGACCTTTCCCCTTGCCCTGGATGTTCCTTTTCTCTATCTATACAACCTGCTTTCCTTGAAGTATTAAACCCCCTGCAAAGCGAGTCAACCTATCTATAGAAGAGAGAGGTGGATCATTGCTTCATAAAGCCTTACCTCTCAAAGTGAAGTCAGAATTTCTGGCGCGCAGCGGTTGAAAAGGCCATGATCAAGCGAGGCTGGATGCTCTGAGCTTTGAAGTCGGAGCTTACTACGGCTTTTCTTTGAGCACCTTACCTTCTTCCTTCGCAATTCTCCTTCTCAGCCTCTCCCATGTTATCTTCTTTGAAAGCTCTAACCAATATATTGTTCCTGGAACCTCCTTCTCTCCCACAACCATAGCTTGCTCCACCCCGCTTTGATAAGTTAGTGCCGGCCGGAAGGGATTTTTTGAGAAAAAGCGCTTGGCAATGAATGCTAGTAAACTACAACGCTTCGTCGCTGCGCCCCTTGTGAAATCTTATTTAGCTACCAGAAGAAGACTACTTTATTTACTTTACCTCTGCCCATACAGCACCTTCCCCGGCTAACTCCAGTTCTTTCCACTATATGAATGATAACTAGTAAGCCTTGCAATGTTAGTCAGGTAGTTCCACTCTAGTGTAGATTCGCTTAGTGTTTATTTCGAGTGCGCATTGTTCGCTAGTAACGTAGTGCTGGATTGATGGTTGTAGTAAATGTAATTGATCAGCTCCAAAATATTGCTTTTGTCTAGTGTTGTCTTATAGTGTGAAAATTCGAATATTACAAGCTTGTTCTGAATTGTTGCTACAAATTAAGCAAATCCAACTAAGAAGTAGAACCAATAAAATCTTTCCACGAGCAACTGCTCCTATAATGAGAAATCTTTTTTAGTATAGTCAGTGTTAGTGAAAGTAAGGAAACAGGCTTCTTAATAGGTCGATCAAAGGCCAGGAAGGAGCATACATAGATAGCTGCATCTCGCTACTGTGGTAAAGTAAAGTCTTCGTGGTCAACAAGTGATTTTTGATACTTAAGCTAGGCGGAATGGAACTAGAGGTGTTTGATAGCCTGAGAGTCAAGGGTAAGCTATGAGGGGTAACGGCAAGTACCATTTCAAAGCAGTAGCTACAGCAAAAACAAATGAATATTATCAAACTAATCTTATTTATAATAGACTATGGTTACTAAAAAGAAAGGCTTGGATGGTTAGAAAAGCTACTAGAGGGATAAAGTAGGTGATCGCCGACAGGGTGTACTTGACTGAGTTCTTTATTGAGAATATGAACCATTATTGCCAACGGCAAGAGGTGCTATAAGAAGAAATTTCTTTTCGTCTTTGCTTATCAAATGAAAGAAATAGGTTTTGTTCCAGAAGTTAGGAAATTCACAAAAGAAGAATCAAGGAGGAGTTCAGTTCAAAAGAGTTCATTCCTTTCTTACTCAGGTACAGCTCCTTACTACTCGTCTACTATCTATCATCTGTCTGTTGTTGAAACATAAGATAGGAAGGACTAGTTCTTGCTTATAGGTAGGGAGGGGTACACACGGAATATAGGTACCTGGGAGAGGCCCATTTCTTTTTATAGGGCTGCTAAACTTATGGCGGACTGCACAAGTTTCCGGGGAGTAGAGAGAGAGCGAGATGAGCTCATTCGGACCTACTTAGAAAAGAATATCCCTGCTCCGGAAGAGATGTTTTTGGTCACATTCTGGTATTTTAGATAGTTGCAAGTGAGTGGATCTCCGTAGAGGGCTATGGACTATCACTGAAACTTTTGTCAGACATGCCCGGGGAAGTCCTTCCATTCTGGCTTACACTCTCTTCTGGCATGATAGTCAGTGCTTTGGCAGCCAGACATGCTTCTCATAATAATATTACTATGGGCTTTGGCGTTCAAGATTGACTTGAGAAATTGACATAGAAGCTTAGCGCGTGTCTCCACTCTCTACCAATCTCTACTCCATTCAAATCCTAGTAGCCGTTTACGGAGCACCCTATACGATAGGCAGTTATGCTCGCGGGGTAACAGTAGAGGCCTCGATAGAACTGGGTTGGGTAAAAGAATTGAGTCAATTTACTCACTCTTCTGTAGAACTCTAAAATACGAAGACAAACCACTAATCAAAGTCATCTAGGTATTGGCTTCTTTGGAGACTTTCCTCTTCTTCAACTACATGGTTTCTGGTACTACGCGATCATGCGCACTACTTCCCATTTGTTATCTGTCAGGAGGCTACCACTGATCTGATAACCAGAGCAGTGATACTGAAGGTACTTGGAGTCCAAGCTCCACAACTTCCCTTTCTAGCCTATAGAAGTAATAGTAGTAGGCCGACGTTGAGCAGTTGGAGTCAGTAAATAAGTAAGCGGGCCGGACGACAAAACGGATTTCCGATTAAGGTCTAAAATCGCCACTGGTTAAGGTGGGTCAGAGCTCAAGGTTATAGAGCGATACTGATTTTTGAGCTTTAGGTGGAAGAGTTCTATCAAAATGCGAAATGTGCAAGGCAGCTTGATTATCACACACTAGATGCATAGGAAAGCACATATAGGTGCAGCTCACTCAGTAGGTTGATCAGCCACACAAGCAAACAAGCATTTGAACTGAGACGTTGATCACTCGCTTCGCTCGAGCTACTTACTTAACACCTAATTATTTATGACCTTTTTCACCATGATATTCAATTTTGACTCTGCACTTTGTAAGATGATCCAAGGAGTTGGATAATTACTAATATGTGTACGAAGTGCTTTACACTTCGGAAGAGATCAAAGCTATTCCGGGCTATCGTTTCTCTCCTATGTATAGATCCCGCACACATTCCTAAAAGAATAAGCCGGGGCCAGCTTCGCCAATGCGTCGGCCGTCGCGTTCTTCCCCCTGGGTACATATAGAACCTCTCGCAGGTCTTCCTGAAACCTTTTGATTTCTTGGAGGTACTTCAGTTCCCCTCCTTGGTTTGAAACTCCCCGTGGATCTTTCTTATAGAAAGAGTCGCTGTAAATGGTCGCACGCACTATTTGGGTTCCTTTGTCCAACTGAATTGCTGCTATGAGCGCTTGGTATTCAGCCGTGTTCTTCGAGGGCGGTTTTCCCTCCCCCCTTTGGTCCGATCATCGCTACTCCTGCTTCGGATTCCACAAGCTCAGCGCGTCGCTGCTGTTATCTCCTATCCATTTGCGAATCTGGGTCCCTCCTCAATGGGCTCTTATTTTGGCCAAGCCCGTTTTCCTCCTAGGCCTAACCTGGTGTCTCTAACAACGATTTCCAGCCATACGCCTTTCTCCTTTCTCTCTAGTAAAACACTTCTTTCTGCCGTTCGCCTTTCAACTCTTGCGTTTGCTCTTTCAATGGAGCACGTGGGGGTCGAGCGTTATGGCAAACTAAAGTGCTAGATTTGAGGGCGGTCACACTCAATTTCAATGCGGCGCATCGTTACCATCTATGAGGAATCTCCGCCTCAGGGCCTTGCTGACTGAACCTTGCCCGGCGCCTTAAGAGCACTGGAAAATAGACTCTGGTGCAAGCGACGAATCACCTTACTTGGAACAACAATACTTACGATCTACCGCCACCCACCTTGCGTACTGTTACCATCGCAATTCATTTGCCATGGATCTTTTATATGCTGCTCTTTTTCATATATAGTGTATGGAGTATTTGTCCAGGTTTAGAAGAAACTAAAGGGAATTGAACCACACCTAAAGCAGATACCAATAGCTTCTGTTGTTAACCCGGTTCACTCACCAGTTGGTGGCTACGTCCGTAGGAGGGCGTAATAGCTTTTGTAGGCGCGCGCATATTCCTCCACTTGCAAAACCAATCAATTATAAGAAGCAAAAGAGAGAAACACAAGCAAAAGATATTGAAACAATAGGAATGGATGAAATGCTCGATCATAAGACTTCCTTCGATTTGGATTTGATTATTTCTGATCCGTGCCGAGGTGCCCATCCCGTACGTAATCCACCAGGTGATGAGGTAATTTTCTTAATGTTTGTTCTATTGAAGTCTACTTTTGGGTATGGATTTCCAACCTTAGCGATGAAGCCCGATGCGCGCATAATGAAAACGTTTATGATGTCAAATGAATTATCTCCAAATCTATGTTGACTCCAACTGAGAGTAGTCTTTCTGACAGATATGGAATTCTACCTACGGGTTGTTTTGAGGAGCTAGAAAAGATGGTTTTGTTCCACAACGTATCAATCACATAGAAAATGCAAGGATCTGCTGATGTATGCTTTGAAATCATCCTTGTCAAGAGAGTTGACCAAACAAAGGAAACAAGAAAAAGGCTTTATGGATGAGGCTGGCACTTATTTCTGAAGAAAAACCTCTATTCTGACTACTGAAAGTGAAATTCAAACCTCTTTCTATCAAGCAGAATGGCAAGCGCTACACCAATATCACGAGCTTCATTTTCTCTATGAGAAGGAAGTAGTACAGTCTAGTATTTGGTCATTAAGCAATCTACGTGTACCATAATTGATAGGCTGGCTTGGGTCCAAAGGCGAAGCTCTTGTTCTCTAGAGATTTGATCAAAGACCTCCTCGCCACGGTTGTATCAAAATGAATAACTTTATTAAGGCTTACTCAAAAGATCGATATAGTGCATGGGACGTTCGCGTATTCAGTATCCAAGACACGACGAGCCCTATGAGAATCTAGTTATTGCGGCACATGTGTTCAAAGAGCCTCTATCTCTTATTCACGAGCTTTTTTGACTCACAAATGCAGTGATGGATCTCAACATCCTGTTTGTTTACCGACGCATATCTGGTTACACTAAGTTCACTATTTCATTACCTTGCGTGAAAAGGACAACCGAAGAGAGAGATTCCCGAAAGTTCGCGAGGGGTCGTCTCCGGAGTGCCAAGACGGAGCGCCATGAATGATTCCTGTCAAGAAGAGAGCCACTATAAAGCGCATGGCTGCATGCCGTGGGTACATATCAAATATTGAGCCTAAAGGATGGGAGGTCCCACCGGGCGTGCCAGAGATTTGTAGGATCTTTTTGTTGACTTTAGAAGTTCAAGAGGAATCCTTGAAAATACTTCCTCTTTCGGGCTATTTTGATAGTTCTAAGCTGCGCAAGCTGGTTTGAATTAGTAGCCGGACTTCCGAATAAGAGTCTCAGCATTGCTTCCGATAGTCTCGAAAGACCTCCGCACTTGACCTCATTTCTTAGTCTGAATCTGATTCGATTCTTTCATCATTTCCAACGCACGCGCCTTCATTTTCTTGCATGTTTCTTTCTCACAAAGGTCTACTATACTGTTTTAATGCGTATCTCGTGCCTCCCGTGATAACTACTACTATTAGTTACACATCTCTTTTCTACCTATTTGGTTATTTCTCAAAAGCCTATTTTGAACAAATAGAACCTATCCTGTGTATGCTTTTCCCGTGCAAACTCGCCTATACTTGCGTTACCGGTCTTTATGAGTATTTCCCCAAGCCTGCTTTCTTTAGTTCCTCCACCGGCAAATGAGACAAGACATAAGAAGAAGCCGTCAGATAGCAGTTGGACTTCAAAGCACAACGTTGATAGGACTTTGATCGCCGACCGACCTTAATGGCGGCCAAGCCGAGGAGAGGTGCCAGTCAGGCTACAAGACGGAATGGTAGTTTACTTGCTTTATCGATAGCGGAATGACTCACCATTTCTCGTATATAGTGGTTATTCTTATTTGTTCTCATTCCAAAAAGTGAGCTTACCCGACCAAGCGGCCAAATAGGTTAAGTTTCAACTCCCGTGTCCCGTGCGAGAAAAAAAAGAGCACAGAATCAGAATAAGGAGCGAGATAGGATGAAAATGGGAACAAAACCTTGCTGAAAAAAACCTCCGTTTTTCTTCTTCATGAAACTCGTAAATGGTGTCTTTTTCCCTTCGTTTTTGGTAACATCAAGAGCTTCCTACACGTGGGGAGAAATGCTCTCAGTAAGTCTCACTTCTGCGCATAACCATGCACATAAAGTGGCTTGCACAAGCCAGCGATGAGAGTTGCTTATCTCATTTTCCGGTGACAAAATTTCTACAAATTCTAGGAGTCAAATCCTCTTTGAAATCTGGTAATTTGACCTTGAAATCGGTCTAGAGGAGTCTTAGTTGCATAATTTAGGCTTCAAAATGGAATTGATTGGAATTGGGTCTTCATAAGTAAGATGACTGAAAGTCGAGAGCTACTATTGAATCAAAAGAAGTTCTTCCCTTCAATGCTTCTTTACTAGATCTTGCCTTCGAAGAGTTATGAGAAGTAAAGTACCAGTGCGTGGGATTCTACTTTACTTCTGAAAGCCCCAGATGCGCTGGGGAGCTAATAGCACCTAAATTGCCTGAGGGAGCCCTTCCCCTATCAAGCGTAGAAGGAGACTCCTTAATAGCTCCGCGCTATCTTGAACGGCAAGTCAACAAGTTAGCGATCAGCCTTTGTCAGTCAGAAGGCGAACTAGTCTATATACGATGTTTCGGGGCTAGGATCCACAAGAAAGAAATAGGCCCTTGACGAGGTACTTGAGTACAGAAAACTAGCCAAGCTGGCAAGTCGAACTGATGCACGAATAGGCCAAAGAAAAACCTTGAATTGTTTAGGAAAAAGTTCAGTGCTTTGCTCGGTCCCTCAAAATAATATGAATCTCACACTTCAAAAGATTCGTGAGCAAGCAAGAGCTGTGCCTGCCGGCTTATCCCTTCATGAGATTCCCAACCCAAATCCTACTACCTCTTTGCTAAGCACAGGGATGCAAGATGGAGAAAAGTGAAAATGAAGTACGGAATATGAAGGGGCTGGAGGTAGGGCTAATGACCAATTGAAGAGTTAGAAACTTCAGTCTAAAGCCCGCATGCTCTTGCCAGTGTCATAGATTGTATAGACTCTCTCCTGTCTTGGAAGGAAAAAGCCTAGTGAAAGCGATTACAGTATAGCTGTGCTCCACTTACTTTGTCGGGTCGGGAGCCCCCCTATTAAGGAGAACTTTATGGACATACAAGCCTATGTCCCGCCCTTAGTTGCCCAATCGTTTTGGACTCGAAATCCGACGGCCGTAATTGGTCAAATGAGCCCTCGACTTGTCTTTATGCATCAATGACTCTACCTGTCTCGCACTTCCCCGCGGGTCAGTAAATGAAAGATTCCCGTGTACCACGCTTCTCCTTACTCAATTTTGCCTGTCTTAGGGTCTTCGCTTTAGAAAGCATGTATTGGATGAGACCTGCTCGTAACTGACTTGTCTAATAAAATATGTTCAAAAAAGGAGACAGGTAATATGAATGCGAAAGCAAACAACTAATTCAAAATACTGATTCAAAGGAGAGATCATTTGAGTTGCACTAAAGGAAAAACTCATCTATCTGGAAGAACGCCTTTCCTTTTGAGTACAGTTGACTTGAAGTTCGTTTAAACAATACAAGCGCCCGCCGCAATTTCAAGAAGAAAACCTAGTTCAATCCTAATAATAACTCCTGCTACCTGAAACCCCTTGCCAGTTACCTTTGGTCCATACGATATTGGAAGGCGAGCTTCTCTTTTAGCTAGTTACCTGCTGCCAGAAAGAAGTTCTCTTACGCAAGCCAGTGCCGCTAGTCTGAGTTTCTTAGGAGTTCTCATTTAGGTGAACCCGCATTGTAGCAGGCGATTGGCGACCATTGGCTCCGAGACTCTGAATTTCCCGTGCGTGCACTTGCGATTTCGATTATCACTGATGTGATGATCTTCTCCAAGTAGAACTTCGTCCCGGAACATCTTAGACCTTCCCCATGAGACCGAGTTCAGATCTCATGGGTTAACTTACTAGGTATGCCCAAGACCAATAAGGGCAGGATGAACCTGTTCAACCGCGCCCAGTCCACCATAGCTGTTTGAGCTCGAATCCCTTGCATTCTCCACGCACCCACTATTCGTTAGCAGCGAAAAAGCATCATCATACATTCAATGTCTTAAAAAGACTGCACTTGATGGCTGCTGCTAGGAGTGGTGAGAAAAGAAAGAACTGGGATTAGCGACTGGCATATGGCTGCCAACTAGAAAACAAGCAATGGGGTGAGCGTCATTGCTGACTTTTTCCTTTTTTGACGTTCTTCTTTTGCTTGCCTATTTATGCTTTACCCAACGGAATCAAACAAGTTCTACGTTTCTTCTTTTTATGCCAATTCGAAATCCGCATACCTTTCTGCTTCGACTACTAAACTTGTGATTGCTTCTCCCGGCTATTACTCAACACCAGCTTGCCTTGCCGATCCGACTTTTCAAATGACGTCTTATCTTGGTTGGCTACCTATACTAATAATCACAACTACGTTCTCCGCCTATACGTCAACTACGTCGAATGCATATCTCGAAAGCTTGACTTAACATATTCCTACCCAACTTCTTTGACTGTGATTGACTCCTATCAGCTTTATTTAACCCGAGGGTTTTCTTCTGTATTGTTATAGTGTTGTTGCTTTGCATGAAATCTTTATTGGATGGTTTGCATTGCTGACCCGTGTAGGTTCGTTTTTCGAGTCCACCATAGGATGAAAATTCTCCAGCTCCAACTGGGCTTTCTTTTTCGTTAGTGACTCATTCTTCGTCATACAGTCATGCCGATCGTCTTACCCTTCCTTCCTTTTGAAGGAGAGCTTACTTGGTACTTTCTATAGAGTCAGACATACGTAAGGAATTCATGAATCTTTACCTCGTTGTTGATCTCTCTCCTGAAACGTCATCCCCCGCGATGATGAGACTGAAGTGAGATATTTGGAAACCGAATGACCAAAGGAAGGTCAAAATTCAGACTGAAAGAAAGAAAAAAAGAACTTCAGTCGAAACCACAGTCTAAATAGGAACGGACACTTCGAAAAACCCACATTTGACACTGAAGCCAACTGAGTGAAATACGCATTCAAGAATGACTGAATGGAATAAGGAATAAGCCAGTTCTAATGAAAGAGGGATTCTGGATCAAATGGTAAAGCAAAGAGCAAAATCTCCTGAAACCAGTAGAGAGCTAACGATTTCGCGATTTCTCCATCCCTGGAAAAGACACTGAGCCATCGATCTGACAGGATTCTTCCTAGAAATTCTTCTCCTAACCCTAATCAAAGAGATTCGACTGGAGCCTGCGAGCCAATTATTGAAAACAATAAATATCTTATTCAAAAGCCAGTTCTAGGCCTTTAGAAGAGTCTATCTCAATCAGAAGTAAGAAGAATGGATTTGCTTACTCAGATTATGAAAGTCTAATATGCTTTTTCTCTGGGCAAGCAGTGCAGTCTATCCCAGCAGTGTCTTTGAGTTTGAAAGCGTTTTTCATGCCAAATGCTAAAGGGTAGAGTCGTAGCTCCCCTGCTTTTCTTTCGAGTGCTCCTTCTTAGCCAGCTGATGCTTCTCTAAAGTCAACTTACTCTCTAGAGACTTTCATGCCTTCTCTTCCGCCTGTCAGTCTTTCGCCCTGCAGTTTCAGTTCGACGTTCCTTCGTGTCAACCGATCTCTGAGATACCTCAGAGGTAATGGAAATCGGGACATGGGCTAGCCGTCACCTGACGAAAAGATACCCACTAGGTTTCCTACTTTGTACAACTCGCGAGCATGGAAATAAGCCCACCTTTCAAGAAGATCTTGCGGCTGGAGCTCGGTTTTCATTCCCCGAAGTCTACATCTAGTCCAGAAAAAATAGAGCTAATATGCTAAACACTGAATTCTTCGTTCTTTCCATAGCTTGACCTTGCTCCCGAGAAAGTGGAAAAAGCATGCTCACCGGCACCATAGAATAATGAAAACTCAGGAATTTCATAAAGGAACCTAAGCATTGGAATTGAATCAAGGAATTTCATCCATGAATTGACCTACCACACCTACCCTTCTCTTCCCACCTCAAGACCAGCTACCCGATTGAACAGTAAGCTTTTGAACCCTAATAGGAAAAAGATCTCGTTTACTATACTAGAAAAACATACATACGCCTATTTTTGCGCAGTGAAGGATTGCTTTGAATACCGGAACTATCAACTACTCCTATTTATTCGGAACTTGCTTCTTTATGAATAGAATAGGCCGTAGGGATAACAACTTCTAAGGACTGGATACTCTGTCTTTGAGGGGTCTCGGGATAAGTTCAATGGATGACAGCTTGGTTGTGAGGGGCTTGCTTTTGTCTCAACTCCTATGCTCTGCCCGTGTACGATTTTCCTACTGTTGGTGAAGAAAGTTACTACTTGCCTAAGGGAAAGATTTCTTGTTACAGTAGTTTCTGCTTCAATTTCAGAAAACACAATAGTTCGCTCGTATAGCTAACACAACCTATAGAGTGCTATTGGAGAGTGCAGGGAGTAAGAAGGATGAAGACGTGAGAACGACTGACGATAGAGCAGGGGCAATCCAAAATTCCTTCGACTGAAAGTTATTCTCGTATTTTAGGTTCGTAAGTAGGATTCTTTTCGATGCAAGAGATTGCACTATTTAGGTACTTCACTAGCAGGGGCTATTCTTGTTAAAAGAGCTTATTGAACTCCAAACATTATCTTCTTTTTATATTGAACGAATAACCCGCGAATTAGATAGGGGCCTAGCCAAGAAGAGAGCGCCAGTACCAACTCTTTGGTTGGAAGGTACCGCCTCTCCTCTGACCTTTCTTCTTGCTCTGCATTGTGACCAGCTTATTAAAAAGAAATAGCTTAACTCTTCTGTGAAAGAGATTCTTTTTTGACAGACAGGATAAAGGCATTAAGAAATACTAGGGTATGGTGCTTCTCTTTCTTTGTGCCGAGAGAGAAAGCTTCAAGCGGCAAAGATGTGGGTAAGGCGCGTAGCGAAAGGTGTGGGAAGAAAGCGCGAGCTCTTCAATCAGTGAGCATACTTCATGGAAATGTAGGTCTTGTTGCAGCATGGGCGTAAAAAGACATCATAGATCAAAAAAAATTCTCTCCAAGTACAGTTGGGTTACTTACGAGTTGAATCTGGCGAGGAAAGAAAGAGGGAATGAAAGTTGGTGGAATTAGAGTCGCAAGAGCATACAGGAACGAAGAGCCTGCTTTAGCGAAAGCGAGTCAAGGACGGATCAAGCTTTTCTAACAGAACTAGCTCCTCTCAGTAAAAGCATGCACTGATCGCTACTACGCGAAATAAGAATTCTCGAGAAGGGACATAGGCGGCGAGAGCCGGGCTTTTCGTTCGTAACATTAGTAGTTACGAACAAAAAAGGCGGCCTATCTGACTTTCTTGCTTAGGAATCTACGTTCTCAGCCAAGCACTTCTTCCTAAGCGAATGCGGGTCCAGTTGGAAAAGCCTTTTCCAACGAAAGTATACCCCATGTCTATCATAGAAAGAGCACAGGTCGGCTTTCCAAGGAAGGGGGCTTAATCATACTAAAGGGGGTGAGAAGGGGACAATAGTTGCTCTTCAAGCTCATCCTGCGGCCTTTATAGATGGTCACAGTTTGGCTCTGTGGTAGTGGCAAGCGCCTCACCTCCGTCATGTATCTGGGATATTCTTCAATAAGAAAAGTCAAATAAGTGTTTCAAAACTAGGCAAGTGCTTGTTTGACTTAGGAAACCTTTCCAAGCAATTGAGGCTTGCTTATATTCCCACTTCGCTTATCTATCAGAAACCATGGAGTTTTTCTTACGTATTTCAAGAGAGAATTTGCTATCACTTGGAAGTGCTAGTGAGCGTCAGTAATCATTTGATGCGCGGCCGGCGGGGTATTGACTTGTGACGAGTCAAAAAAGAAAGAAAAAGTACTACGGCAGAGCTCACGTTTCAGTGATTCAAATCCTTTTTCTGTACTCGCTCGAAAAAAGCTAGCTAGGGTAAAGTTAACCAGACCGGGCAGGTGAACGAAGAAGGAAAGTCATGCCTGAAGCGTGAACGCCTAGGACCTGGTGTAGTTCTTTCAAACCTAGAATGGAGAAAAGTCAAGCAACTAGATACTTGCCTAGTCCAAGAAGATGTAATCTTAATAAGTAATCTTCAAGCCAGGGACTCGCTTTAATAAGAAAATACATATAAACGAGTAGACCCAAGAATAGATAATACAAACCCTACCTACTAGAAACAGCCCTTCCTAAAAGAACCATACCCGCGCAACAGTCCCTCTTAATCCAACACTTTCTAATTCCTGCCTACTAACGGAGGAGAAGAGTGTTGCACCGAAGCCAGAAGAGAGAAGACAATCTCTACCAACGCACTGAACTACTTCCTAGTTTCATATATTAAGAAAAAGGTGTAATACATATAACCAATCATCTTTGCCTAAGCCTCCGTATTATCTTTTGATAAGCCAACAACCAGCCTTAGTCTCATTATCTACTTTCAGAATCGAACTCCTCTTTGCCTCTTAGCAGAGTTCCTCCCATAATTCCTTGCCTCACTAGATCCAAAAAGCAGACATATTATTGACAATCTGAGAAGACGAAGACCCTCTCGATAATCTGCTGGTACCAACAAGAAAACCGTCAACCACCCTTGTTCACGGAGTCTAGTTCTTTGCCAACAACCAATACTCCGTTTAGGCTGACAAGAGATATGAAAGACGGGATGGGAGTAACAGGAGTAGCAGGAGTAGTCAAAAACACGTTGTCACGGATACAAGGAATAGTGAATTTCACGATTTGTGAGTTACGATAAGCTCATAGCTTTATGCGTCGTGATAAGTAGAGTAGGTAACGTACAGAAATAGCTAGGTATGCAAGTAGAGGTTTTGTTACGTTGCACCGGGCGTGAACGGGTTTAGAAAGTGCGGTATGCAAACAATAAAGTCTAGTAGGTCAAGCCTACTGATGGTAGTGGCACATAAGCAATCAAAAACTTCCTACTTATAGGTAGCGATATTCCGATTCCCCCTGACGGGATTCCTCTATATATTCTCTCATTACCAGCGGGGCCTTTCTTTTCTTTCGAGAAGATGCAAGTGAAAGGCAAGCAAGAGATCTGCGAACGCAGCGGAGAATGCTCACAATTAGGTCGATCCAAAACCATTGCTTGGAGCGATTTACTTGACCTTCCCTCTCGACAGGGCTAGAGGAATTCATTATCTCGTACTTTCACTGCTGTAGACAAGAAGTGAAAGCCTGCGGTAAAAGCGTAGCGTAACGAAGCGCTTATTCTTCCTTCGGTTAAGACAGCCTATGCTCTAATATGAGATGAAATCCGTTGAGTTCTTACCCCACTATCAGGACTGTGGACTGGGTAAGGGTAATGTTACTCGGATAGGAAGGAATGGACGGGCAGCTTAGACTCTTCCCCGCCTCGAGGGCGGCTCTTCTTACTTCGGTTGGAGGTCAAGATTCTTTTTGAATGGATTTCCTTCTTTTCTTTGTCTTTGACTTTCTGAGTTGAGTAGAGTAGTTGATTAGTGAAAGACTGGACAGTACTTTCCTTCCGACAACCAAGTAAAGTGTTAAGCAGACTTCATCATCTCATCTCTGCGCACTGTCTCGTCTGCTCGCTTTTCTCCTTTCCGCCAAACCAGAACGAGAGCCAAGCGGGTCGATCAGAATGTCCTTCTTTCGCTGCGCTATAACATTCTCGACGTTCTAGTCTGACTATCTCGATCTATTCTAAGTCGCACCCGAAAAAGCACACGCTAAGCAGATCTTTACCAAAGCAATATTCCCATAAGCATCCAAAGCTGCCTACTCTTTGGTAGTGAAAAAGCAACAACATAGAAATGTTTACGAAGCAATTACCCAGGAGCTGCTCGCCACAAGACATTCTCACCCTTCAGCATATTGAGAGAAAGAAAGAGGTTTCCTACTAAAGTATAGGAAGAGCAAGCTCAACATGATAGCTCAATGTTTTCAACTCTTGCTAGAGAGACGTGGCTTAGATAACGAGTTTGAGACCCGCTCGGAGATGGGGTCCGAGAAGGCATAACCAGAATCTGATTATTCTCTGGGAAATCCAATTTCAACTGATTCGGGTCTTAATTCATCTTGAACCCGGACTCTGTACTATCATATCTACGCTTGTTCACCCCCCGCCACCAGACCAGTATCAGAGGGAGTTCTCCAATTCTTATTATTCCCACTTTTGCCCTTCGAAAGACTTAGTACATCGTTCTCAACCGCTACCTTGTCATTACTCCGACCATTGGTTGTCTGACCCGTACCCGTTACCCGAACAGCACACACACCGCTACGCGCCTTTACGAAAATCTCATACCCACAATAAAAAGCACTGCGACAGCAATCCGTGCCGTCTCGCTCGTCTGGCTTACTAATGAGGTTTAATATACACTTTTCCTTTGACTGTTTACTCATCCCTTGCTAAATCATTGAATGCCTATGCTGTTTACCCCAACTACCTAGCTATCGCCCTTGTTACTTCCCAAGCAAGCTACTAGTTCTCGTCGATAGACCATTCTTTCTGTTAAATAATCCTCTCACACGCAAACACCTACCTATCCTAACCGGCTATCCATTCATGCTGATTTGCCCTCTCCAGTGTGACTCTAGATGTTTCTAAAACTGGGACTTACCAAGCCAACTACTATTCAAAAGAAATTGAATATTTTAGTCTTGTAGTTTCATCTGAAAAAGTGGAATATATACGCCGCTGCGCGCCTCTTCTTGCTATGACTACGAACCTGTGATTTTGACAACGTTTCCTAAAAGGCACTACCAACATAAGATTCGATACCATCTTCGGTTAAGGAAAGTAGGTAGCAGAAAGAAAGTCATCATGGTTAGCGTATTTGGACGTTTGTAGAGTGTAGCTCTGTGTAGTAAGAGCTAATAGTTCTGTGACTCAGGGTAACTAAGAAAAGCTTGTTACGTCCGAGAAGAACGGGGTTGAAAGAAAATAGCCATGCTAAGCGTTCGCTGCGCGCCTTGTGTTTTTCCATTGATCTCAGTCGGTGGCCTCAGATAAGCCAACAACCAAAATCGGATTAGCAAATCACTTCGTGCCTGCCAAAGAAGAGCTTCCAATCGCATATTGCTCCCTTACTAGTACCTTTTGTTGTACCTACTTAGGCCACATCTCCTGCCTTTTCCTTTCCGGCATGGCTGTCGTCTTCTTTCAAAGAGAGGCCAGGTCTTTCAACGTTCCCGAAAAGTGCCAGGGCTACTTACCAATCAAAAGAGAAACAAGAAGGAATGAGAAAGCTGAAGCCAAAGCCACATGATCGGATCTTGAATCCGCCTGGGAAAAAGGCCGATGTTAGCACCAAGGCTAGCACAATTTTTGAGAAGTTTGAGTACCCGGCATAACTTCAAAAGTATACTGGTGCAGTTTTCCGCCTTCTCTAATCAAGACTGACCCTACTGTATAGGGGGGGTTGCTTATAAATCAAGTTGGAGCTCTTCTCCTGACTCAGGTCTGGTTAGAATCGGGGGGTTTTGAAAATACTCTTTGAATTCATCAAAAGCTTCCTGGCATTCCTTAGTCCATTTCAAATGCTTCGCGCCTTTTTGAAGTAAAGCGAAAAGTGGGAGAGATTTTGCAGCAGGACCCTTCCTTCTGGTCAGCGAGCGGTTTTGACTCCCAGTGAGTAACTACTAATGTTACGAACGAAAAGCCCTCATGTCTGTCTAATCCAATAAGAAGAAACTGCTTTCCCAGCAACGCTAGGTCGAATCATTGATGACCTTTGGGAGTATACTAGATATAGTAGCAAACATCAATTGCTCTCTTCATGAGGTGATAAGGGTCACTACCTAATAAAAGGCGGGCTGCTTATATCCGCCCACACAGTATGAAATGCGTGCTACGGTGGATGATCGTATTTCTCATCCCCCCCCCTACGAACGAGTCTAAGTCGAGACACACCCGGTGCATCTAACCTGAGCATTTTGCAAGCCCCCTACCGCGGAGTGTAAAGCAAAGAACTAACCTCGGCTCTATCTAAATAGGCTACAAGCACTTAGGAAAGCAGTCCAAGTCGACCACCCATGGCAGTATCATCTTGGTTCGCGACATTAAGTAAAGTTCTCCCCCGGAGCAAGAAAGCCTCAATCTAGTCTGAGATGGGCTTGCTCACAAAAGAGAGTCTTCAATTTCTTTCTAACCCTAACCTCAAGAACTAGGCTTTTCACTCTATACATTAGTAGTGTATCGTCTGTGTAGAACAAAAAGACAACATTAGTAGTTCCTCACTGAGTTCAAAGCCTACGTGTATCTCTCATTAGTAGTTTCTCTTGCATGCCTACGTTTCTCTCTCATGCCGTAATTACTCACTGGGCGTAGCAACCTATAAATTGGTAAGAAAAGAAAAGTTTCCGAAGGAAAAGCAGAGAAAGAGACACGTTTCCACCTCATCCGATTCAGAGCTTTCAGTGACTTCCCCCATATCAACGGGAGATGATCAGCCCATCACGCTTTCCATGTTCCAAACCCGAAATTCCTACCTTTCCGATAGATGCGCCCTATTTTCTTTGTAGAATTTCCGCTGCCTACTTATTAGTAATAGTTTTTCAACCAAAGTCAAAAGTGACCGGCTTCGCGGAACCGCACAATGCTATGTTCACTCTTGGCTAAGCTCCATGGTCCTTCTATTTTCTTGAGACATTTTCTTTCAGTAGCAGAATGAACAGAAGACTATGAACAAAGCTAGGGGCGGAGCGAACTGCCACAAAGGATGGGCCTGTCCTGGCAATCTGCAGTTTGGAGTGGTCGATGAAAGAAGACGGCGAGAATATACTTTCCAATATTAGCTAACTATGAAAAAAAGAGTCTGTATACACACCGCCTCCTAATGTTCTCTAATAAATAATAGTTTAATAAGCAGAAGCGCCGCAGAGACTTGACTGACAACTAGGCATGAGTACGCAGATTCAGATCTGAATGAAGGTGGAAGCCAGAAAGGTATCATCCCTCGCCACATTATCGTAAATAGTTAGGATTTCTACTTCGCACTACCGATTCTATATTGATTTCCCTTTTTGGTACTTGGAAAACTCAGACCGGGCCCGTCTAGGCTACGCCCTATATTTTCCAATTGCTTTAGCCTTGTGGCACGAGTTTGGTGTTAAGCAAGCAGTATCCGGTGGTCGGTGAAAGCCTAAACATCTTTCTATCTGTTTAGTATAGAAAGAAATAAGTCAAAAACACTAAACTTGGAAACCCGTTCATACCTATTCTTCAAAACATTCTTCATGCCCCTCACATTACCAAGAATTGACTTAGTATTTCTCATCTCCCTATAAGCTAAGCTACCCAGCCAGCCTACTTCTAAATCGATCTTCTGACTATATGAAAAAAGACAGAGCACACTGGGCCGGGCGGCGATGAAGAAGCCAAACAGACTGGTGTTTTTTCGGGTAATTAACTAGGGTTTGAACCCAGGACCATACGCTCATCATTTTTCTTCTCAATCTACACCTCGTTCCGCGAGATACCTATCTTCCTATTCCAGGCATCCCTTGCTAACAAGCCTAGCTCTATTATATCTATCACACAGGGCCGTGACTACTACCTATCAGCTTACTCAACCTACCCCTCCTAGTAGCTAACCTTTGAAAAGCCTATTTTGGTTCGAGATTGGGGCTTTAGCTTTCATGTATTTCTTTTTATATGGTAGAGGTGGTGCCTTCAGTAATTTTCAATCGATATCCCAATTTTCTCAATTATGCAGAAAGATACCTCTTTTGACTTAATTTCTCTGCCTGATGGCTCGGTACCGAGACCTGTTTGTGAGGCTCTTCCACTTTTTCCCACACAGAGAAATTCCTCTAAACTCCTTTCTCATGGGCATATTTCTTCATCCGGTTTTGAGCTTTTACTTAACCTTAAGCTGTTACAAGACCAGCTGTTTATTCCTCAATTCCGTATTCACTGATTAACCTTCACGGGTGCCCAGAGGTAAGTGAATAGGATCATACCCATATACTGCCTAGAATGGTGTAATACCAAATGAACTGTGAAAATTCGTATTGTATCCACAGTGAAGCTAATGCAAGCCAACTCAGGTGTTTTTCTGTTGAAATGCCATGCTCCTGAGCCTTTCACACACTGATTAACACGTTCACTCTGTCGCTTTTAGGATGATAGGTAGTGGAAATCTAAGATGTTCCGCCCTATTCTTTCCATAATTGCTCTACAAAAATAGCTTTTTCACACGCAGATCTGTGACAATATCACATGGCAGTGCAATCAAAATGGTAACCAACCGGATGAGAGAGAGAAAATGGGCATACTTTGAGAGCCTATCAACTACAGTTAGAATGAAATATCCTCACTCATTTTGTTTCAAGTCTATTATGAAATAGAAAGACTTTGCCTGTATTGGTAAGGGCACATGCTCACCTTTGGTTAGTTCACATACTCTCACATCAATGTGCACCTTCTCCTTAATACGTGGCCCATAGAACAGTGCCTTTACTCTCACATAGGTACCCAGAGTGACCACCAATGCTTGAGTTATGTACTTCCTTTAGAAACTGCTCTCTAAAACTCCCACTCTCCATAACATCTTAATTGAATCTAGTCCGGGTTGAATCTATCTAGTCACCACCACGGTTTGAATCTATTGCTGCATGGTTCATTTTCCATTACTACCCATTCTGTCTTGCAGCTGCTGTATCCACTCATCCTCATAATAACTATCTTCTCCCCACTGAGGAAGGATCTAAGTAAGGGCGGAGCATTAAGCACCAGTCACCAAAAGAGTAGAGCCATCTTTCGGCATCTGCTACTTTGTTTGTACACCCGTTTGTTTGTAACCTAAAAAGTTTGCAAATACCCTTTTCACTCAGTGAGGAACTACTCTTTTCACTCAGTGAGGAACTACCTTTGTTGTCACTCTATACATGCCTACGTTACTCGTCTGTTACGAACGAAAAGCCTCACCAAGTAGTATTCGTAGACCCCGTGATGATCTCCCAAGTCCTACTATCCCTTTGGTTGTAGAGGGAAATCACCTTAATTTGGGTGCACTTCTTACAAGTAGTAAACCCATCCTCGATCTGAAGATGGAGGATATCATGAGCGACGACGACGCCTTTTCTCGTGTCCATACTCATCTCACTGACATCAACTCGCAGCACCCCCAGCTACTCTTTCTGGTGAACGAGATGCCGTAGCGCCGCTTCGCGCCTTGGGTGGACAGGGGCTTCGCCAATACGTATACGAGGCTGATAGACTGAGAGGACCTGCCTTCCATTACTACGTTCCAAGCCTTACCGAACATCCCTGTCAGCTGGGCTCTTGATCATCCGTAGCTGCTCTTTCAGTTCCTTTTTATGAAAGCGATGCATGCCCTGGACTACTTTCGCGAAGTAGAAGTCTGGCTTGGCTAGTATATAAGTTTGTATTTGTCCAATCGAGATTTAGTTGGTAACAAGTTTGCATATAAGCTTCTGATCTGTGTTGTGGTTGAGGCTTTTATGCTCGGTTCTAATTACCAATTTCTCCCCTTGAAATGAAAATGTCGCCATTTCTCAATTGCCAACAAAATCGCAAGGAATTCTTTTTCGTAAGTACACATCGCCTTGACCTTCAGCCCTAAGCTACGCCCTTGCTGAGAAAAGCAATTGGTCGCCCTTCTTGCATTAAAACCGACCTGTCTTACCTTCTTGAGATCTTTCTTCTGTATCTTCTCAAATAATACCATTGGGCATCAGCTAAAGAACAGACCCTGGGGGGTAAGGGTGCGTAATAAGAGGAAAGCATTTCAGGATAAAAGTACGAAGCCATGGACAATTGAATACCTACCTCAGGCAGCAAAGGCAAGAATACTTCGCTGCCCCAATAGCCTTTCTCTTAAAAGATTGGAAATCTAAAGACAAGCTCCGAAACGAAGAGATGCAATAGTACCGACCTACCCACAGTTGACATGCTGTAAAAGCCTGATAGTCAACAAAGGGGCGTTAGCCAGATACAATTGCAGAAAGAAATAGAGGCAAGTTATGCTTTTTCGAGTGAATGAACGAGCCAGGAAGAGCCATCTGTCTTCCAAAAAAAATCCAGTCTATCTATGATGATATTAGTTGACTTTCTTTCTTTGGTACTGCGGAAACTCATATATACAGAAAATGAAAAGATTCCACACAATGAGTAGTGGCATGCAGAGATGACTTGAAAGAAAGAGTTCTCTTTACAAAAGTGCCAAAATTCTCTTTCTTAATAGACGTCAGTCAGTCGCGGGCAGCCCATCTTCGTCTCCCCCTCCATCAGCTTATTCAAGGGTGCATTAGTATGTTTTCCATTTTTTTTCGAAATTACTGGAGGCTGCTCATCGGACCTGCTATTGATGTCGATTCATACACACGTCCATGACAACTAGAGTAAAGCGTTCTGCTTGCTGGCTGGGAGCTGTATGAGCGGTAACGTCCACGTACGGCTCCGTGAGAAGGTGGACGGAAATGGCCTTGTTGTACCTCACTCCCGTCTTCAATGGGGTCTGCTCTTTTTTTTTTAGGAGAGTATGCCAATATGATCTTAATGAGGTGCGGGGCTTTGCATCTGACATTCGTTGGGCTTCCCTCTGCTGCGGTAGCCAGCGTCCCGGCTTTTTTGCAATAAACCCCTCCGGCCGAAGACTAGTGATAGGTGGTCCCGCGGAGCTTTCGGAGAAGGGTAGCCCGGTGTGTAAGCACAGCAATGAACCGCGGCGAACCCTCAGACGACCCATCTAAGATTAGGAGGAGATCCTCAGTAGTAGTGACCCTGTTACTCTTCCACGGGCTTCTACATGTACCGAATGCTCATACGGGAAAGTAAACTCCTGGGTCTGGAAGCAGGGGGGTTGCTCCGAGAAATCCTTTCTTTATCGTCCATTCCAGGGGGTGCGGACACACCTGCGCGGATTACAGGTGACGGTTACAAGAATGGCGGGGAAGTGAAGAGTACCCGACGACATTCAGGGATGAATGTAGACCCATCGGGTAGGGATAATCATTCTGGTCCTGGGAGAAGTGGCGAAACCAGTCTGAGCTGAGGGAAGCCAATTGAGTTACTGAAAAAAGGACCGCAGGAGGCGAACCCTAAGCCCAGATTCTCAGAGCTGCTATTGCGGCGAAAGAAGACTCCCATATATACAAATTGAGAAAAGGGGAGGAGCTGGCTCGCCTTCATAGAAAGGCGACCGGGAGATGCTTTTTTCTTTCTAGAATAGAAGGATAAGGTCAAGGAAGTTTATAGCCCTAGGTAGGATAGAAGTCTTTCTTGATAAGGGGAATAGAGATGATGATAGAGATCATACTGAGAAAGAGGAGAATCCCGTACGGGTACAACTCTTATTTGACCGAAGTTCCAAAAATGCGATCTTTTTTGTCTAATAGAACAAACACAAATACCTTAATTGAGTCCGTCAAGATCAAATCTGTTTATCAAAGTGCTTCTCTGATTGCTCAAGACATATCTTTTCAACCGAGGAACAATCAAATCTCATTTCGTTCCATTTTTAGTAAAATAGTCAAGGATATTCCATTAAGAATGCCAAAAGGGGTGGAGGGGATACGTATTTCTTGTTCAGGTCGATTAGGAGGTGCGGAAATAGCTAGAACTGAATCCAGAAAGTATGGAAAAACATCTTGTAATGTATTGAACCAGAAAATAGATTATGCTTACGTGTCAAAGTGTGGATCTCATATAGTCAAAAAAAAACACGGTATGCGCTTTATCCGAAACGTACGAAATTTAGTAAATAAATATGGGATAGCTGCTTGGGTTATAGGCTGTCTCATATTAACTCGGAAGAGTTTTGGTGCAATTTTCAAGAAATTCAAAAAAACAGCAAGTGTTTTTTCGTTCTTGGATGTAAGGCTCGCTCTTTTCGAGCGCTGGCTTCGAAAACCCCAACCTCTGGGTTTTCTTAGAATCCTCTTGTCATTTTTGAAGAGGTGGCTACTTTCTTACTTATTTAGTGCCATATGCGGGGGCTTTTGTCACCCCCCTATGGGAACGACTTTTTTTCCTCCTTTGTGGGTCATCCAGCCGCCGGGGGATGATTTACCACCGCGGCCCACTAACCCGGAGGACTTCTCCATAGACCCGGGGGAGGGAAGCTCCACCCCGCCCGGTACTCCACCGGCGGAGGCAGATGCCGAGGCCCCACTCACTCAACCACCCACCGGGGTCGAGGTCATCTATTTGGATCCTGAGGATGAAGGGGCACCTTCATCTTCGGGGGTGGGAGGGGAGACCCCCCGGCGTAGCCACGCCACCGAAAGGGTGGAGGATCCCATTACTACTAACGCCGCCCCTCCTCGCCCGAGCCGAATAAGCCTCAAAAAGGCGGACCTGGAACATATGGACCGCGCCTTCGCGGCCGGGAAAAGGCTTCGGGAGGAGCGCAATATCCGGGAGTATATCCAAGGGCTCGACAACCCGAATGACCCCGCGGTATTCCGCCAAACCGCGCTAGAGATCCATGGGATCCCCGGGTTGTACACAGAACTCCATGCGATGTGCGGATTGACAGCCCCCACCTCGCAGGAGGGGGACCGGGACCGCTTGGAGAAATGGCTCCGCTTGATCCTGTTAAGCCAGGGAAAGGAGGATACCCTTCTGAACCTAAAGGTCCTTCAATTGGACCTAGCCGACAAGGAGACGCGTCGGGGGATTCTCGAGCACTTTTTAGACTCCCCCTTTTATAAGGAGGCTAAAAAGTTTCCCAAGAGGGCGAGGCATTATTAAGGGGGGGAAAGGTTTCCAGGACGGAGCCGTATGACGCGAGAGTGTCACGTACGGTTCCTTTGAGAAGGGTGTGAGACCACCACCTATCAGGCCCGCCGAGTGGTCCACGGAGCTGCATCCTTACTCACCCGGTCTATGCACATTGCTCTTTCTAGGAGGTTGGCTACCTATACTAGATCTTCCCATTTTCAATAGGATCCCGGGCTCGATCTGGTTTAGTATCAAGGTGATTCTTTTTCTTTTCTTATATATATGGGTCCGCGCAGCATTTCCACGATATCGTTATGATCAATTAATGGGGCTTGGCTGGAAAGTGTTCTTGCCTCTCTCATTAGCTTGGGTAGTTGCCGTTTCTGGTGTTTTAGTCACCTTTCGATGGCTCCCTTAATTTATGTGAAAGGCGGTTTCTTTAGAAGGAAGGGGCTACCCCCCGAAAATGCCCCGCCCCCTTGTTCTTTGTCGTTGGGGATTCATTGCTCGTTCTGCGGTTATCAATAACGCAGCCGGCCCCAGAATGGAAAGGGCTGCGGGCAGAAGGGCTTTTTTGTGCAATCTTGCTCGCAACCCCCTATCCTCCGGCAAACCCGCGATCGACATCTATAACTGAAAGCTACACTGAGGTCGTGTACAACAACCTGAACTGCACAAGCCTGGGCTGGGCCTACCCCCATCCCGAGAGGAGCCGTATGAGGCGGAAACTCCACGTACGGTTTTGAAGCCGAGCCTTTACAGCAATGGGGCTTAGGGACCGATATGATGATTGGTTTAGGTAGGGCGGCCGGCCTACTATGGGCACCTGTAGGGATTAGTGCGTGAGACCGCAATACAAAAATTGGCGCATGGGACTCACCCTTTACTAGGGAATGGTAAAGGGAAACATAGCATGTCACAAGAGCGGGGCGAGGGGTAGATTCCATTCCCTGCAGCGAGAGGGACGCCGCGCGAGCCGGGCTTTGGAGATGAGGCAAATTGGCGAAGCCGACGTCCTCCACCAAACCCTGCAACCGGACCGAGAAAGCACGTTGTCACACCCCCTGCCTTCCTGCGGTGCCTAAAGGACGGGCCAGACGCAGCAGAGCGACGACCCGGGAGCGGATTCCCCGCCAGCAGAGGGGAAGGATACGGCCATCTCCAGGCACATCACAACCTACAGGCAAGACCGGCGAGACCCGGGAATAAAACCCGATTGGGAGTCAGAGGATCCATAGTACCTGCAGCCTACCACACTTCTGAATCATCTTGTTTTTTCAGGGGGTAAGGGATCTCTTTTCTGCAAAGGGAAGCAATCAGCGGAGCAGATTGGACTCGACACAACCTAACGATACATCCAATACCAAGGGGGTGGAAATGAACTGAAGACTTTTTTTCACATACATAGTGGCATCAAAATTGAAGAATGAAGGAGGACGACCTACTATTTCGCAAGCAGGATTCTCTAGTTCCAGAGTTTGAACTGCCATGGCTTTTTGCATAAAGAATGTGTCTTGTCTTTCATCGGGGCACCGTTTTGAGTAGAAGAAAGCTCTTGGTTTTGTTGGTAGAACCCACGCTAATATCATATGAACTCTCTGGACGAGATAACCTTTAGTCGTTCGTAACAGACGATACACTACTTCTTTTGGAGAGATACACTACGTTCGTGTATCTCTAAAAAGCGTAACAGACGAGTAACTACTAGCAATGGTGAAGTCAAGTAGTAAACCCCGTCAAATCGTCCTACTCATGGATTTCCCTCGATAGGCCGACTACCAATCCAGCAAAAGCACGATTCCCCTATCGACGAAAGTCATACTTCCCTAAGGTGAGTCAAATCAATATCTGGATAAGAGACAGAAAACAAGCCCTTTCGGAGTAAGCAAGTAGGCGAGCCGGCGGAGGTAAAGGTCCTCATCTTCGAGAGTGGGATACTCGGCAAGAATTCTTATAGGGATGTTGACGAGCGCGTGCGCTATTTGTCTAAGTTCTCAACTAGGTATTAACGATGAAGAAGTTTCGACTCTCATCAAATGCACTTCTAAGGATGCTAAATCGATTTCAATCTCCTTACTAAGCTTCGACGTCTTCACTCTTACCCGCCACCGGATTCGTATGGAAGATCGTAGAAAAGAATTTCTTTTTTTCTGCCTTGACCCATTAACATTCTTGGCTTTATTGCTCTTTTTGAAGCATATAGCGTTCGTTCCTTAACTCATAGATTTCAACAAGCAAAAGAGCTTAATACGTCCAGGCGCAATAGTGCATTTTCAGCAGCTACACTATTTACTTACGAGGTTCTTCAATTCCAGACCATACAGGGAAGGAGTGCTCTTGGAAATTGCTTTTCGAAATCTTCTGTCTATCTTCACCCTTGTTATGCTACGCCCTTGAACCAATTTGTATTGAACATCAGGAGATGTACTTCAACCATTCATTGTCGTCAAACGAAACAGAGTTTCATAGAAGCAAGAAGATAATCTTGAACTCAACTGTATGAGGGCCAAATCAGTAGCTGCATTAGTAAGTTGATCTTCAGGCAGGGCCTTACGTCTTAACGGTCTAAGGATGAGTGTCTGCTGAAACGACGTGAACCAACTATTGTCGGGACATCGGGGCGCCAGGATCTGCTCAAAATGATACTTTGACGGGCGACTACCAGTTGTACTTTCCAATAGGTTGAACTCGAGACGCTGAGTACAAGCTTAGAGACTGGAGGCTTAGAGACGTGACTTTTGCTAGGACGGGGGTTTGACATCGGAACAAGCCGAGACATCAAAATTGCTCATTGTGAAGAATTCTACTGTCACTTGAACTCCTAGAGCTGCGACGGACGTAGTGGTTCAGGAATTAGAAACCCCCTCTCCCCTGATGAACTACCTGGTCTACTGATCCGAGAGTACACTAGAAAATAGTATGGACAAAGTGGAGTATTTGGGCCATATCATCTCTAAACATAGAGTGGCTACCGATGCAAGTAAGGTGGAGGCAATGGTGCAATGGCCCAGGCCGCAGACAATCAGAGAGCTAAGAGGATTCCTAGGACTCACTGGTTACTATAGGAGGTTTGTGAGAAACTATGGCGTGATCAGTAAACCTCTAACTGATCTCTTGAATCAAAATGGGGTTCATTTCAGAAATAAGGCAGAAGAAGCATTTGAAGCACTAAAAAGAGTACTATCATCTCAATGAGTCAGACTGAGAAAGTGGAGTTGCAGGACTTCAGCGTGGGCGGGCTTGCCCTTGCCGCGAGCAGGGAAAGGGGTGGAATGCTTGACACGAGTGCGCTGTCAGTAAATCCTCTATCAACCTCGATGGAACCAATTCTCTATTATACATCAATCCACGTTGAAACACTCGGCCCCCGCACATCAGAATCTACGAGATCGAAGGGAGCAACACGGATTTTATTGACTCGAGATGGAAAGGAAGATCAATGATGTTTGCCAAGCTGAAACGCATCACACTAAATAGTGGACTCAGTATAGGCAGGTAATAATAACCAGAGTATGCGAGCAGTAGAGTAAGCGCAGCTATGAAGGGAAGACCTGGGATATATTCAATTCCTGTTAAAGAGGTGAAAGCCCTCCACAAGCCAACAACCTAACTAAGTAAGCTAAGTCCAGTTTGAAGCTAGATTCGAAAAAGCAGAAGAAATTTGTCTAATTCCACAAGCTGCTAACCAATCTCGAGAACCCATTGAATCAAGAAGTATGCTTTCTCTGCACTGCAAATAGGTAGTACTATCATCTCAATTAGTCTTTCCCGCGTACAAGACTGAAAAGTGGAGTTGAAGGAAGCTAGGTCATATATATTAAGTTCGACGAGCTTTTTCGTATGAGAATAATAGGCATATGGGCAAGAAGGCTTTATTGGATCAAGGAAAGGTGCTCCTTTATAGATGAGGAGGAGCGAAGCCTATTAGATTAGGATTGATGGCATGAACTACTAGGAGGCGGGCAGGTTTTTGTTATTGGATGGACGCACTTTTCCTTACTTGCTGGGTCTCCTGACCCCTATTTTCTTCATATAGGGAATTTGACCGGGGGGGTGAGGTATAGAAGTAGTCTTAGAATAGCCAAGCAAGTAAAGGACTAGAAAAAGCAGGCAAGTGGCATGGGTAAACAAGTGATAAGCCCTAGGGCGAAATCCTTTTTGTAGAGTAGGCCATAGCAGCTCAAGTAGTATTTTGGAATCGACAAAATGCTATTTAAGTAGTTGTTGGCATGAGATAGGCTTGTTAGGAATAGCTAGGTGTGTTTTTTACAAAATGGAAAGTCAAAAGCATGGAAGTTTGTAGAATACGTAACCAAGTAGGCAGTCACCGGTTTATGCGTCAAAGACCTAGATAGGCATTGTTCTCTTAGCTTGGAATATAGGCAGCAGAACTCCAGTATTCTATTTTTCTTTGAATAGACGGCACCGTAGTAGTAATCAGTAGATAATATGTGAGTATAAGTTTATAGGCACTAGCTAGTTCAGTCAAAAGGTATTCTTAACTCACAGATAGCAGAAATAGGCCCCGAGTCAGGGGTTTCTAGCGTTGAGTCAAGGTTTAGGGCTGCTTACAGGAGATGCGTAACGGGTCAATCACCATGGAGAAGTATGTATCAGTGGGCGAGGTAAGTAGTAACTTATGTGCATGGGTAAGCAAGTAAGGTATGCATGTCAGGTAGTTGTTGACACAGGATGGGTTTTTGGATTGCAGGGTAGTTGATAGATAGAAGTATAGGAAACTCGCAAGGTCATTAAGCACCGGGATATGTGGGACTGGTTGAGTATGTATAAAGAAAAATAGAAGAAAAAGTATAGGAATAGTGGTCGAAAAACAAGTGAGTAAACATGGAATAGGGATGTGTGATAAGTAGCAAAAAGTGTGCGTGGAATAGCTTATAGACATTGACGGTCAAGTAAAGTAGCAATGGTAAGAAAAGTCACCATTAGTATAGGAGTATGTATGTGTTCTAGCCTCTCGAGCCTTATTCTCGATAACATCTTTTCGCTTCTGAAGCAGATATTCGATTCCTATCCTGAACATCTTGCATAATTGATTGGTGAATCAAAAGTCTAGTAATGGAAATCCCCTTTATCCTTTCGTTCATGATTCGAAACATACATATTATTACCAGGTTGATAATCCTCCTATAGAAATTGATTCCAACGAGAGAGTTTTATGAAATAGAGCTCTCTAACACTTGCACACCCTATTCTGTGCATCCACCATGGTTGGACCTTCAACATGGTTGTTCCCTGCATCAAGTCCATAATAAAAACCACGAAGAGAGAGCCAATAACTAGTTACAGGAAAAAAAGAAATTCCCCCGCCCGATTGAACGAAGGAGCCTGCGAAGCAAGGCGCACGCACTTTGCTCGGGGTTACAGTATCCGGAGACCCAGCCAGGAAAAAAAAGAAGAACGTAACTAGATATAGAGTGATTTAGGCAAAGCAACGAAGTCGACACACACGAATGAATCAAAGGGATACCGCTTGGGAAAGAAAAGAGTGTAGATCTATCTATATCTATATATATGATTTTTCTATATATATGATATTCTAGATATATGATTGAGAATGGAATTTGCCCACTTGTTTCACCCACCGAGTTGGAGGTTTCCCTTCTTACCGGGCGGGGTTTCACCGCTTCGCGCCTGACATAAAGAAGTGTTTCCGTACTAGTCAAAGAACTCAAAGAACAATGCCAATGCGCGAGCCTGGAATGAGTGAGTGGCCTACCTATTTGTGTTTAGTAAGGCATTGTTTTGAGTAAGTCATTTCAAAGTAGTAATTAACTGAGTCCAATAGCAAATCCGCAGCTTTCCTACTCAATAGCTTTGTTGGTTGGCCTATGATCATAGTCTTCGTTTTTTCAGAAAGCTATTCAGGTTTTGAAATGCCTTACAACGTCTCAGAATTCTAAGTAGGAAAAGGACAAGTCAAAAGGTAAGGAGATTGAGGTTGAAGAAGGGGATGGCCCTAGTGAGAAACCGAAGTTCACAAAAGCCGATTACAACATCGTGGCACATCTACGAAAGATACCTGCTCTGTTAAGTGTTTTTGATGCACTAATGATGTCCCAAGAGTTGCGTGATGTGTTGGTTTACGCAAACCAGAACCCTGAGAAGTTTCAGTCTTATTTTGCTGAACTGCAGCATGAAGGAAGCTCTCTATGCTCAACATACAGCAGCTCTCTATGCTCAACAGACGGCCGGCCTCTATCTCCTTCACCAATGACGATATGCTGATAGGCACTTCCGCACACAAGAGGCTACTTTATGTCACTGGGGTATGCGACACAATGAGGATCAACCGAATTCTTGTTGACCCGGGGTCTTCCATTAATTTGCTATCCTATATTCCGCCGTTTGAAAATGATCTAGTAGTTGTAGGTTCACAATAATAGGTAGGTCATTACAGTTCATTGCATATTCCTAAGATTCGAATTCCATTCTTAGCTCATCTGGTCAATGAGTTTGGCATGCATTCTTATACTCCGAAGCACCAACCAATATATGTCAATAGTCAGCATATAGGGCAAGGGTAAGGGTTTGTTGATTGATAGTCCTGAGTGAGTATCCGTGGAGTAGGCTTGCCTAGACCATTCAGATGAGCAGAGGAGCTTGTATTTGACTTTTTGAAGGGTGATTGGTCAGTCTGCTCTTTCTTTATTTGTCGAACAACCTTTCTTTTCTCAAAGTCAGTTTACTGAGTCAAGCTGAAAAGCGGAGGAAGGCAAAGCAAGTTGAGCCATCTACCACCCTCATGAAAAGAAAAAGGACTCACGGGCGGTAAGTTTTGATTTGGTTGTATATTCTGAAAGGCCCAAGGGGGTACAAGTTTGATGATCCCACAACGTTGTCGATTTTCTATTCCGTAAGGCGGTGAGAGGATACAAGTCGGAGAGATACGCGAGTTCCCCTTTCATGGTGGTTTCAATGTCAACGACACCATCTATTGGCCATACTTGCCGTTGGATGAAGGAGATCCTTATATCGTTTCCTTCGCTCTTTGCAAAGAGGAGCTCGCAACTGTATCTGCACCTATGAAAGACGTAAAGTGGTTACCGCAGAACACGCCCCATTGAACTACATTCAGAAAGATATTTCGAATAAGAAAATGTTTGAAGTGAAACACATGCCAAAGAAACCGATCTTTCATGTTTTTCAATTCGTGTATCAGATGTCCCCCTTTGCCCTGAAATAACAGGCTGATTCATATGGTTGCCCTAGTGAACCAAACAAAAGAAAAAGACACTATTTACGAGAAAAATGAAATGAAAAACAAGACAAGACACTATTGCCGAGAATATGCATTTCGCACCGGATTGCAATCACCGCTTCGCGCCTCATTATTGTCTCTTATCTCATCCTTCTTATTGATTCTATTCTTTGTTATTGAAATTGACCATCTATCTACGAGATCTTCTTACTCTTTCAGGTTTACTCCTACTACAATGAAAGGTAGATGGTAGCCCAGTAGATTGAATAGCCTGAGCCATCCTAAGTCAAGGCAAAAGCCTGTGATCTAGTTAATTCTATCAAGTTCCACCAAGCAAGCGATGGGCAAGGGCGCCCAGGCACTCTCGGGCAAGAGTGAAACACTCGAAGAACAACAGCTGAGATGATTGAGTATTGAAAGAAGTACTCACCCTGTGAGTAACTACTAATGTTACGAACAAAGAAGCCCTAAGAACTAAAACTTTCAAATTCATCATCATTTCATGTGGATCTAGTTATTCTCAAAAAAGCAAGCAAAGGCAAAGATGTTTCATCTCAAAAGATGAGTGCTGCGAGTGGCAAAGCACAAAAAGAATGCCAAAGCCTGTTAACCATTCTTTGTGTGGTTGCTTTCCCATTGACAATGGAGATTCTTTCAGAAGGGAGTTACTTCGTAACGCGAATCAGATAACAAGGGCTGTTCAGGTTTTATGGGAGTAGATTCAAGGAGTTACAAAGTAACGCTTAGATGCTGCATCTTGACACCGGTGCAAAGCTCCATCATAAGCGAGCTCGCCTTCTCTGCTCTTTGAGAAGTCCTAGTAGAGAAAAGCATATTATATGCAAGGAAAAGCAAAAAACCGTGAAATAGAAAGGAAGGAGTTGCCGCCAATAATGAATATGCCATGCTACGACTGGCTCCAGTTCTTTTTAGAAGGCTCAAACAGATGCAAAGAGCCTGCTCTCACCAGCCTGTGCTGGGAGTACGGTTTCTTAGGGTAGGGTATCTTTTTGGTCACCATAGTGGGTGTAAGCCATGTCTGCCTTCTCCGCTCACAAGGATTCATTCAGTCCAGGCCGCGCACTAGAATGGATAGATCAGGTCGGAGGTGAAGCTTCTAGACTTCCCCTCAAAATAGAATAGCGTCTTTCCCTGCCTGTCTGCTGCTTTGTCTTACTAGATTCGGTCTATGACTAAAGAGCTTCCTCTAAATGGACGTATAAAATCGAGTTTGTTGTGGTTGAGGTATTTCATGAGAATTAACCTCTTTCTTAGGGAAGATGAAATCGAATAAGCTCTTTGATCTTGATGCAAGTTGAAAGGTAAAGAAGAATGCTTTAGATTCCAAGTAAGAGCATTCTCTCCATTATGGAGCTAGGCTAGATAGGAAAAACCTCAGTTTCTATCTATTTCGGGTTTGAGATTGACTTAGTCAATTCAGTGAATAGGCAGGCGGAGCGAACTCAAAGCAAGGTGTAAAGCGGTAAGGCATTACGCTGTGGTCCATCTTCAGATAGAAAGTAGGTACCGCGGAGTCTGAGTTCACTGCGGTATTTCATTCAGTCAACTTGGCTTTTCTATAGTTTTCCTTTTTGTCTACCTCCATTTCACATGGGTCCATTCCTTCAGTAAGTCAGTGTGCACCAAGCAAGCAAGCTGGAGCACCTTTCACTCGAGGACATAAAGGCTTTTATCCAATTAGGTAGAAGGAGCTTCCAATCTTTTTGGAGAAATAGATTCGCCGCCCGAAGCCTCGCAAGATGAAAGCCGCTCTTCTCGTCAGTTCGAAAATCATATTCATTACCAGTTCTTGATCCATCACAATGAGTAGCAGCACTAAGAAGAAGGTCTCGCGTTGACACCAGCATAGCGTTGACCAGGCATAGTTGCAGTACGAGATCCTCCCTTTCACCTTTCAGTCAATTAAGCAATTGATCCAGTCGTTGACGAACGAGGTGATTCTTATGATTCCCCCCTCCCTCGGCCACCACCTTTTTCTTTCAGATCTGGATGGTCGGCTAGCTACTGAGATAGCATTCAATGACTGGCTATTGATGGGTTTTGAATGATTCTGAATAAGAATCACGTGGTCTAGACATAGGTCAGACTGAGGCTCGGCTAGATGATGCACGTAGAGAGCGTAGACCGTAGGACGTAGATCGAGTTGGGCTAATCATAGGACTGATGAAGAGCTTGATCCTGATCCTGAAACAATTGCAAAAACAGTTGATTCAAGACTTTCCCCACCGAGAAATTGCTCGGATGCCGATGGTGCTAGTGTTTCAGCTCTGGTTCACGAACTGAATCAACGTAAGGAAATGTCACTGGTTTGTAAATTCTCCACTCTGGTTCATCTCTTATTAATACACCGGTTCAGACTCTCTCTTACCAACATTATCCAAGTATGTATGTGCCCGGTATTACAAAAAACTTGTTGAGCGTTGCTCAATTGGTCAAGTATAATGCGCAAAAAGTGGAAATCACCTCTTCTTGTGGTTTGGTTCAGGATCGAGTGACACAGGAGGTGCTTCTGCGTGGCACTCTTTTGAATGGGCTTTCTTTACCGTCTTTCTTTACCTTCTTCACACAAAGCTTTGCTTGGAAAAATAGCTCCTGCCAAATATAGGAGTCAAAATGTTGAGAGCAAAGAAACGGAAGCGAACGGATGCCAAATAAGAAATTGAAATAGTTTACGGTCTGGACTACACAGGTATCTAATCTGTTTTGCTCCCCCATACCATTCCCCAGCTCTACCCTGAAAGTAAATGCTCCGCCCGCGCCAACTGCCGTTCTATACGTCCGAACTACCGTACTTTATATGGGGAGTTTCTCTTATGGTGAGACTTTATCTCCTATGGCTAAGATCACATCGGTTGCTCTCCCTGTTCCGCCCCACAACGAGGAAGTAGGAACCTGCTCCCCGACTCTGAATGAAGTAAGGGCCGAAGCAGCCTTGATTGAGCCTTGACTCTAGTATGAACTTAGCCATAGCTTCTAGGTCATGTCGCCCCTAATCTCCTTGTGAGTTGATCTGTTCTACCGTATCCCATGGGGTTACCCATTTCTCTCGATCAAGTCGATTCCATCTTGGATCGGTATAGATGCCACATTTAACACATGGGATTCTTCCCTCTCTCCGCTTTAATTTCCATTTTGTAGGAGAGGACTTTCTTTGTCCCCTTTTGGTAATACTAAAAAAAAGTATTTCCGATTTTCCCGTGCCGTTATACGGCGCCGTAGCCCTACGTAACGTCAGGTACGATTTGGCGTCTTTGCCCGGACGGACCTATCGTTCGTGTAGAAAAAGACTGACCCATTCGGGATGTTATATGAGTGGAGTTGAAAACCAGAACTCATTCGATGACCTACGGTCAAGGGAACGTAGGGAATTTTTGATACGCTCACGAGAAATCAAAGAAATCAATACATATATAGAGAAAGAAGCATTTACTGGCGCGCAAGGGATCCGTTTTTTGGAATGGAGCAATTCCTAATAGTAAAAGATAGAGTTGGGGATAGAAAGCGTTGTTTGGTAAGTGATAGCGCGGTCAGACTAGCAAACCTACTCTTGGATCATATGGAACGAGTTTGAGCCTTTAGATCGAATTCCTTAAGCTTCTATATGGGGGGAAGGTTTCCTCCTGGAAGAGGATGTAGCCAAGAAAGGGAGTGAGCTCCTCATAGCAAGCTATGATATATGCCAAACGTTCTCCAGGTTAATGAATAAGTTGAATTGAATTTCTCGTCAAAAAGCAAATTCGTAGGCTGAGTTTTTCACCCACCTATCCATTGAAGCGTTCCCAATTATGGGCAATTATCGTATAGAGAGTAATTTGAGCATTCCTATACAAAGTCAAAGACGAAGCGCCAAAGACTAGCCTTTTTCTATACCCATAGAATTAGGTAGGAGTGAGTGATTCAAGGCCTTTCCATTGGCCTGCGCGTGATTAGGTTCTCTATCTCTCTTCTTTGTTGAAGCATCTCGTTATTGATTCAAAATGGTATGAGCTTTTGAATATCTGAAGGTGTCTTTGTGGGAATTTGTAGGATGTATTACTTTTCTATCGTTGAAAGGCACTATGCACTTTGAAGGAGTGCATACATTTTCTTTATGTTGGATATATTTATTCTATTTTGAGTGTGACTCTAACTTTATGTTGGTGGAAATGCCAAAGCGCACTGATCTGGTAGCTATTGGGCTTTGCAGAGTTTCTTGCTTGCTTGGTGAATCTTTCTTATTTGAGGCAAGTGTGGCTGGCCGGCCTTCCTTGGCTTGACTTTGTCACAAGCACCATAGTCTACATCTTATCCTTCCTTCTGCCGGCTAACTCAGCTAAGCTTTAACCTGCTTATTTATTGCTCGAATATCATGGTGTTTAGCACTTACTTACTTATTGTGTGCTTAGGGCTCGATCTCGATTATCAAAAAGGGGGGATCAGGAATGGAGGAGAATTCCGTCTTCTACCATAAGTAATAAGACATCTGAGACATAGCCATAATAGGAAATGAAATGGAGCTAGCTAATTTCAGAGAATTTCGGAGATTCTATTTTCTCTACTCCGTCTTCCCCCTTACCCGGCGGGGAACAGAAGAAAGTCTTGGAACACTTGAAACAAATAGAAGAGCCAGTAAATATTCGTAGTTTGAGATTGACCATTTCCCATTTTGCTAAGTAAGTATTCGAAAGACTACCGGGGCCCACCTTTGCTCTTGGAAGTCTATAGCTCGCGTAAAGTATTCCGCTTCGGACTCGTTACATATCTTCCACTCGCTTCCCCGCTCTTTCGCTCTTCCCGGCGGCCTTCCTTTCAAGCTGGTTTACCTGGGCTTGGGGCGAGAACATTGAGTTCAGGCATTTTCCACTATCACACCTGAGGGGTTCCTTCTTATCGATAAGAGATGGCTTCATGCCATCATCCTACGAACGCTTCTGGTTACGGTCTCAAGAACGTATATTTCTGGAAATTCATTTCATCGGTATTCAGGAGTTGGGATTTCGACTGACCAATTGTTTCTATCAAAGATGCCGTGGGCAAGACTATGGAGTCAATCGTAGGCTGAGGAAGACGTTCTTGCTATTCGTGAAAAAAGGGAAGGAGTCTACTGGGTCCACGAAGACTAGGTAGAGGTAGTATAATCCGGGGCGGGTCCGTTAGATTTTGAAAATGGGATCCCCTTCTATTTGCGCATATAGCATACAGTTTTGAAGAGTCAAATCACAACAAGCCCCAACCCAACAATAGTTATTGAATAGAAAAAGTCAGTAAAGTAATGAAATCAGAGTAAGAAATTGATCAAAGAGTTGAACAGGATTGAGTGAGCAAAAGAACTTCTTTTCCGTTCAACTTAGTTGCTCGGGATGGAGTGATCAAACGAATGTCACTAGTTTTTCTATCAACTAATTCGAACTGAAGCTTGAAACTGAAGTAAGTAACGGTTGCATAAAAAAAGAAAGGGAGTAAGGATTTTCTAACGGAATGCTTGTTTGTTGGTTGTTCGTTAGTTAATGAATTCAATCAGAGGAAGGCAGAAACACAAATAGGGAATAAAGCTATGGATTGACTTGACTTTATCAGTAACTGAGAGTTCACTACGAGTTTCTCAAGGAAGGTCTCTCGCATTAGAATTGCACTTTTTCTGAGGCTGCTTTTCCCGGAAAGAATGCCACTTCTTCTCGCTTGGCAGAGTGGGATTCCACAAACGAATATAACTGCTTTTGCGGCTAGTCTTTACCATTATCATTACACTCCTTCTTCTGCTAGTCAGTTTTTCTTTCACTTATTCTTATATAAAGTATTCACTAGAGAGCTAGGGCGCAGCAGGCACCGCTTTTCCTTGTTTGAACGGTCTTGTTCGCACTGTCCAACAGAGCTATTACTTTCTAGATCAAGGAAATCTTTCAAATCCTCGGATGTACTCCTGTGATGCGATCATACCGCTATGTGCCTGATACTTACTCAGTAGCTCTAAAGAGAGTTTTTGATTCAGCATAAAGCGACGTCTGTCAAAGCGGTCGACATCAATTTTTCCTTTGACTAAGGAAGGGATGAATGCACGGTTCATTATTAGAAAGTAGTAATGCCTGGCGTAAGCCAGAGAAGACCAATGCCTTATTGCTATAGAATCTTTCCGTTTCCCTCCTTCCACTGTCACTTTTCTCATTCTTTTCCCTAAAAAAAAGTCATAAGCTAAAGAAGGCGATAAGCACCTAACGGTACACTTACCGCTTCCCTGGCTTCTAATTTGAGAATGGGCTATTCTCAATCGGTAAAGCTGTAGACTACCTTATCCCTTACTCTATAAAAGAGGACTGCCTTCTCATTTGTTTATCGGCATTCCCCTAAGAACATTTGAAAATGTAGAAAGTAACAGCAGCAATGGAGATAATAAAAGATATTATTTCGGGCCCTTGGATTTTGAGCATCTGGGCGGGCAGTCGGAGAGAAGATATGACCACCATACTTCACACTCACCCAATAAGTGACGGCGACATCTCTGAATTACTTTGTTCCAAAAGTGCCAGTTACAATTCGCTGACCGAGTAGCTACAACCAAAAGAAAGGAATTCGCTCCAAAGTGGGCTTTTGCTTGCTTCCTCCAACTATTCTAGGCTAGCTACTTCTGTGGCTCTTTTCTAGGTGTTTTTTCGAAGTCTTCCTTTTAGCTATTCCTCTCTGTCAACTAGAACTCGGGTGAAGAAGGGGTAGAGAAAACATCAACCTTCCGTTCCTATTTTCTCTGCGGAATCTGCACTCGCCCGAGAGAAAGCCAGCAAAGTAGATTGTGAAGAAAGCTTCCTTTTGATTTTGACTTTCCGCTTGACGGCTAGCTTCTTTTTCCGGGGTAGGAAAATCTCTTCCCATGAGTGGTTGCGTCAATCAGTTCTCCATATTGCATTGGGCAACAACGCCCCTTCCTTGCCACCAGCCATCTCGGCGAGCGAGCAAAGCTATAGAATATAGTAGAGGCAGCGGGCATTCATTGTTTCGTAGGCGTGGGCAGCTTTCGTTAGCGCGGTATAGATAGTGGAGCTGGCCAAGCAGGCACCCATTTCTTTGGAAGGCGGGCGTAACGATGAATCCTAACTTGCTTGCCTACTCCCGAGAATGCTTGCCTATCTCGTTGAAAGCAAGGGCTTTCGTTCGATATATCACCCAATAGTTACTTGCCCAAAGAGACTATGTGTACCTCTTTTTAGGGTTATACACTAACGTAGGCATGCGTATCACCCAATAACGATACACCTATTGCCATGAAAACTCCCCCTACCTACCATACCTTGTAATTACCCTAGGGGAAGAGTGCTGATCATGGACAAAGTTGAAGAAAAACCTTGATAGGGCGAAGCCATACATACACTATTATCAATCCTACGCTTCTTTGACTATTTCTTAAGTGCGTACTAAAAGAAGAAAAAGTGAGGGTTTTGAAGGTAGTCCAGTGTAGTGAGAAAAGCAAGCAAGGGCAAATCGAGAGATAGTATTAAAAGGGTTGCTTTAGTAGGCTGTCGAGCAGGCAGTTCTCTCCAGCAGCTGATACTATTGGCTAATTCAGTGTAGAGTTAGTAGGTCAACCTTTACCAGAAGTGCAGCTCCATCCTATCCGGTAGCAAGCATTCAGTAATCAAATTCTTATTCAATGAGCAACAAGTAGCAACCAAGCTTAGTAAATAGAATATACGGTTACGCTTTCGCTCTAAACAAACGAACTTATTCTAAGTGTATCTCTCGAACAACGTTATTCGCGTTGATAATAATACTTGGTTTAGTAACGGCAATATGAAATGCCTATCTCCCTTGCTTGTTAGAAACTAGCCCTACCTAGGTAGACTGGATCACATCAAGTAAGAAGAAAGCAGATGTGCTAACAAAAGAGTTGAGTAGTATCTTGGGCTTGTAACAAAAAAGAAAGGTACAGTTTGATGTAACATAAGTAGTCTAAGAATATGCTTTTTCTTAACTAGAACCGTATTGCCGAAATAGAGTATTGCCGAGTATTTGATCTCCCCTCCCTTGCTTTACTACTTGTGTTCCTACTGATCTTGCCTTTCCTACTTAGTAGATTTCTTCCTATACACCTTATTCCTTACGCCCCTCGTTATGAAACCCCCGAAAAAACTAGAGAGAAGTTCCGCCTTTTGGGAGTGGCTTTTGACTGGTACATGTCTCTAGAACCAAATAGCATGAAGACATGGGAAGATATGGTGAATGCGTTCCTTTCTTGATTTGATACCAAATCTCAAAAAGAGAAGCAAGGTAAAGTGAGTTCGAAAACAATCCGCACCTCCGGAGGTCCTAGTAGCAAGCCTACAAAAGGAAAAGCCCGGTCAATTTCTAGTAAAACAACTCTCAAAGAGCGAAAGAACAAATTGTACTCGTTCAAAAGAGGAGAACCCGCTAAACTATTTAGAAGAGCTATGAGGAAAGGGCTCACGCTCCCACAATCCAAGCGACCAGAAGAGATGGACAAAGTAGATGACCCTAATTATTGCCTCTCCCATAGAGTATTCGGGCATACCATTGAAGATTGTTACGTGTTTAAGGATTGGCTCGAAGACGAGTACCAAAAAGGCCGCTTGCATTTGTATAAGGAGGCTCCGCGGGACTCGTCAGACGATGAGTTCTGTAATGTCGTCCTAAATGGAAATCCCTCAGATGAGTCCCGGGAAAATTCCAGCGACGATAACAAGGGGGCACAAAGAAAATATAGTGATGCCGGTTTCATCTCGACAGAGCATTCATACTATGAAAGTTCCGCAGAGGAAGAACCTATCATGATTCAGACAGACTCCACTAAGCCGATGTTGTTCGGTAGTGACTCCGAAAAGGAAGAAGAATCATTCTTTCCAAAGGAAATGTTCGGATCCGACAGTGATGACAAAGAGGAGGTCGTACAGAGCAAGGCAAGGGATTGCCATGTAAGCCTCCTTTTCTTTTGATTTTCAAAGCTTAAGCTACATAGAAAAAGTTGAGAGGGGAAAGAAGTTTCAATATAAACGGGGTCGGGCGGCACTGAACTACAAGACTTGTACGACTTTTTCTTGTGATGCGAGATTTCTGATTTTATACGTCGTAACTCTACTCGAAGTTCAATTCTTGCCCGATCACTCACGTATGTCAAATCCAGGGAGCGTAAAGTACTTGCAAAAAAAGCCAGAGAAAGCCATAGTCAGTGCTGTTTACACAGAAATTGACTTTCTTTCAATAAAAACGGGAAAAACCCTAATTGTTAGATAGTCAAAGAGTGCGTTGATATACCAACGGTTCAGAGTTCATGCTAATGGTATAAGTAGCCGTACATTCAAAACCGGAGTATTTGGAGAAAATTGCTTAAGGCTGCTCAGGTTAGCAAAGAGTTAGCACTCAAGGGGGGAAGAGGATATGTGGAGGGCTATTGGCTTGATTCTTCTTACGAGTACCTATATACAAGAGATCGAGCTTGCTCGTGGAGGAATCCGGTGGAGCAGGTGGCTGGTGAGAGTGGAGAGAGAGCTCATGACGTAAATTCCCTTTTGAAATAATGAAAGTGTCAACTTTCATTTCATTCCACTCGCGCAACACGAAATTATTTCTTCCGAATAGAATGCTAAAGCTCCACGACCCTCGCTCGATGTAATTTCTCAACCAGTCTATGTGTCTCTTCACACCGCTCAGTGCCCAAAAGGCTTGGAATCCAGGCACTATGACTTAACATCGGCAGTAGTGTATGAGTCGAGTGATCTCAGTTACCGAAGGGAGGAATGAAAGACTCGAAAGGGCTTTCTCATATCTAATATCAAAACATTGATTCTAGCTCCTCACCCATGGGGAATCTGGGCGAAAGAAGCAAGCATCTGACTTGATCGCCCACGTATCAAAGGTAGTAGAAAAGAATTCCTTTATCGATCGATAGAAAAGAATAGGATTCGTCTTTCCTCCCAAGGTTTTTTTGAACAGCTTTGTACCAAAGGATTTTGAATTTGCAACCCGGGACGAAAACTGGATAGCCAACCCATATAGGGAATTGGATAGCCGACTTATCTTCGGGAGGGGAATCTCTCTTCTTTTGTTATAATGTACCTGCTGGAATGGCAATCGCTTAACGCACAACTGGGTAAGGGAATCTTATTTCTTTGCTTCAACTATGGGCCAACCCTTTCTCTTGACGTACCACAGGGCAGGGGTAGCGCAGCTAAGAAGGCTAGAAGCAGGAAGGCGAAGGCCATTTTCCTTCCAAGATTCCTAATCAATGTGTTTTGGGTGCATATTATCATATATCAAGAAGCGTAGCGATTCGTACTACCGTGTTCCGGCAGGCAATAGAGTCCGCCGATAGGCGGCGCAAGCAAGCGTAGCGAATCACATAGATAAGACCCTACCTGCCAGCGCGCAGATAGATAGGGCGGGCGAAGCGCTTTTCACTCGTAACATTAGTAGTTACTCGCTGGGGATGGATTTCTTTTTTCAGTTGACAATAACAACTAGAGACGATCGATCTTGTTCGCTTGCATCAGACTGCGTTATTTTTTTCCTTTGAATTACACTCATTTAATTGAATGTTGCACTGGAAACTATTCTAGGAGAAGTTCGAATTCGTTCCCTTCGGATATTGAGCGGTCTTGCTTTTACATGGGTTACGTGTTACTGGTTCTCGGAAGAATTTCTCTTTTTATTAGCTAAACCCTTTCTTACCCTACCTTTGGACTCGTATTTTGTTTGTACACAATTAACGGAGGCCTTCTCTACATATCTTGCAACGTCTTCAATAGCATGCTCTTCCTTCGTCTTTCCCTTCATCAGTTATCAAATTTGGTGCTTTTCGATACCCAGTTGCTATGGTTTTCAAAGGAGGAAATACAATCGATTCCTCTATTTCAGTGCTTCTTGCTTCGTATTATTCCTTTTCCTAACTCTTTCCTGGGTCGTTCCCAATGTTTGGCACTTTCCATACTTCATGGGTTCAACATCAACAAATTCGCTCATGATCAAGTTACAACCTAAGATATATGACTATATTATGTTCACTTTTCGTATTTTGTTCATTCCATCGGTATGCTCCCAGATACCTGTCATTGTGATCTGTTTGCCAGAACCAAGGGGTCTCTCTGTGGAAATGCTCACGAGCAATCGTCGTTTTTTGATGGTTTTTTCACTGATCACAGCTGCTCTTTCCACACCTCCGGATATATGGTGCCAAATTGTCGCCTCTTTACTTATTTATTCTATCATAGAGCTTGCTATCTTTGTGGCATTGATTAGAAAAGTTCGTGAAGAGGGCTGGACGAGACGAATGAGGGAAAGCGGCTCTATCGAGAAAAAAGCAGAATAGAAAATTTGAGGTTCTGAATCAATTGAAAGAAAGGGGAGGAAAAAGCGCGGCGGAGGGTGGGGGGACCTCCGTCAAATGTATTTTCGTTTTTTTAGAACGTTGTTTCGCGGGAGTTTTCTTTATTTCTGTGGTTATGGGGGGCCCCAATATTTTGCAGGGGGTACCGAACGAATAAGTCAAACCCGAGTTCTGAGAATAAATCGAATTTGGCTCTCTATTATAGAGATATTGTTCGATCCATTTTTTGATCATTTTTCTATCAATTTGCTCAAATCAAAGGTCTCTAAGTTACTGCTGGCTTACTTGGGTGAGTCGGGCCAACCTACTCTTTCCTCTTGCTGATTTCGCTTGCCTACTAAACTGAGCTTGCATCTGGAGTTACTGAAATTATTAGGTAACGATCAACTGGTCAAAGGACCGGCTTCGTCGACGCCGGGAGGCGGTGTATTAGCGCGGTGCTTTATTCAAGGAAAATGGAAGCTAGGAGCGTAGCAGTGAACGGGCGAGTCAAGTAGTAAGCTTAACTATTCGCGTGCGCTCGTGTGCGTTAAAGGAAAATACTGATAGGGACGTAGCTCAGTTTCAAATGAAGATGGAAAGGCTAGGCTTGAAAAGAGCGGGTCTGTGGGCTTTCGCGTGGTGTCTTTCGATATATTAAGTAAGTGTTTTTCCGGAGAAGTTATGGGATCTGGGTTGCCTGGTGTGTGTTGCAGAGAAAGGGGGCGTCGGAAAAGAATCGTGGGTATGTAGTCGATAAGTAAGCCCTCCGGACGTAGCCACTTTCATGAGTGGCGAACCGGGCTCTCTCCTTGTTCTCAAGCCTCCAAATGACTAGAAAGAGGGCATGAACGGGGATATGCAAAGGGCGTTAGCAAGTTGAAACGAGGATAACTATCTCACCGAAGTCAGTATCTTGACATTTCTCTTTTGACCGTACTACTGATTTCGATTCCTTTGCTTGCCTTTTACTCTCGGTAGCGGATCTTTCTAGTACTCGACTCGTTTTCTTTTTTTCATACATAGACGTCCCCATCTGGAGTATACCTACTTCCTCTAGTGTTGTGGTTAGGCTACCCGGATAGGATAGTCGACTGCGTTTACTTTAGTAGTTTTCAGGTTCTTTCTATTCTACTGCTACTGGTAGTGGTGCTTTAATAGCTCGATCTGGAACCTCCCTATGGTACTGTCTATTGAGGGAATGTTTGGCAATCTCCTAGCACCATCGCTTCCTTGATGGGCCCATGCAGGTTATTGATAACCATCTGTACTGCATCTTCCTCTTTTCTGTTCCATTTCCTCTCTAGCTTAGTTAGCAGCTTTCCCCAAGAAAGAACTCTTGTTGCCCTATACCTGGTAGCTTTAGCCCTATTTGACTTGACCTATACATATCTAGTCTTTCCCTTAGTTAGTGACAAGAACTGACCTATCCCTACTAGTCTTTGAAACTCCATAAACTCAGTCAGTAGGTTACTTAGTAGAGGTAGCTTACCCACTTGACCCATATCCAACCAATGCAAAGATGCTAAACCTGATCACTTATAGAACTTCTTTGACTTTACTACCTCTATGGATGCTTTCTCCTTTTTTTGAGAAGAGATGCTAGTTCAGAACTTTCCTATTCATGGAAGCGGAGCTGATGATTCAAGTACTTACTTTTCAGTTGGGTATATTACTTTCGAGAATTCATACAAACCAATAGTAGGTTCTGGCTCATAAGACTAAATTGATTGCTTCCGGAACCATGAATCAACTGACGAATGCTTCTTTGCTCGTTCAAAGGTGTTCGATGTAGATAGATTGCTTCCTGGTGAAATTGCTGGCTGCTTCACACTTTTCACTAACATAGCGCAGCGTCTAAGGCTTTTCCAAACTTGGCTCTTGTACCCCGGGAAGCAGCACATTTGGAAGGAGGTAGGCACTCAAAAGAATGAACCGGCAAGAGGTTGTCCGACAAAAGCAATGAAAGCAACCCCGAGCCGCGATTGAGAATACACCAACTCTGGTATTTTGATCAGCTGGAACCCTGTGACCATTTCAGTTAGACCTTGAACTAAGATACGCCATCACCCGTAGAAAAGCAAGGACCGGGACCAGTATCAAAGATAGAAAGACGACTTTCCATCGATTAGACATCCACCCACCAACGATCTTCCTCAGTTAGTCCGAACTTCCCTACTTGACGTTGCTTTAGTGCTCTTACCTGCTTGTCCTATCTATCCCAATCCCTAAGAAATGACCTAGTAGCCTATGCCAATCAAGGAACTCACTCCGGCCAGGTACTTGAGCTATGCTGCTTTCCCTACATATTGCGTATCATAGATAGTTTCAATTGACTCTTGACTACTTTCCTTATACTTTAGAAAAGATAACTCCTATTCACAGGCATTCGTTGATAGATATTATCAAGCAAAGAGAAAAGACTACTACATATGAGACTTTGGTTAGACCAAATCCAAGACAGACGTACGTAATTCCAAGAAATCAATTCACTCATCTGATAGTTATCCTAGCCCTAGTGACGAAGCCCCATGTTCCCTACTTGTTGCCCGCCCCAATGCAATGACAGATTCGAGTGTCCTCAAAAGCCCTATTTCTTGAGAATGGACTGAATATGAAAGAGAATTAACTTCACTACGACAGACTAGCATGTGCGTAAATACGATTCCAAGGCGCTACGCGGGAAAGTCGCTATAAAAACTATCAAACGTTGTATCTTTTTCCTACCAGTAAATACTCTCAACTTCCAAACTCATCCGGTCGAACTTCCTATGGAACGTTTGTGTAGCGTTCTGGGTAACAATCTTCAGTCAGTCACGAACGGGTTTCCTAATCCAAACTTTCTTGATTTGACTCTTTACTTATTTTCCTAGTTAGTACTCATAGCTTCCTGGACCGCAGAGAGGGAAACTTATTTCGTCACTGGCAAGGAGCGCATTTTCCTCTTTGTCGTTGTTCGCTACAAGAAAAGTCCTGCGCGCACTCTTCCATCACACTTCGTTGTCCGTACCCCGCCGGAAGGAGCTTTTTGCGATCCTCATCCAGTGGGGCGCCCTTTTCCGGTTCGATCCCGGTTCGTTTCATAAAGAAAGAAAAAGAATTAGAATGCCAAGAGCATGATGCAATAAGGTTGATGCTTCAAAGGAGGCCAACCATGGGTGTTTCCGGGTTGGGAAGGACAGAAGAACTGAACTCATTTCCAAAAGGAAAGTAATCAATCGAGAAAGGTGAAAATCTTCATCCTTGGTATAGATCTGCCTGCTTAGCTTTACAAACCCCTCCTATAGTTCCAAACTGAGGCGCGCGCGAACGAACGAAGTGTTTGAAAACAGGTAAGATCACGCCACCCACGGCAAGACTACATACAGAAGGTGTCTATCTAAGGTCAAAGCATTTGCAGCAGGCGATACGATGATAAGAAAGAGCAACTGGTCATTTAAAGAAGTTTTCTTCCTTACGTCAAGAAGCATCGATCTATCTCCAATGGGGGGGCCCCCTCTCAGAAGTGGCTGGAAGGAATAAAGGCAAAGCGGCAGAAGTTGACCTACTTAGACTTATATTATAGATACGTCTATACAGTAGAGTATAGTTTGGATTTGCTTTAGCCCATCTCCTTGACTACTCTACTAAAGAGCTAGTTTATTTCAAAGCGGCGGTAGGCTAGTTTCCGAATGATCTACCTCCCTATGCTTATTTGATTGAAATCCTATGCTTCTTTTGTCAGTTTGATTTACCTCTTGCTGTGAGATTCAAAGATGAGTAAGTGCTTTCAGTTTTTCTCTTTTAGGTGGACTATTCTCTTTGACCTACCCCGGCACTTCTTGTTAGGTACTATTTATTGTGAAAAAGAAAGCGTAAGGAAAGGGTATATTAAAGCCAGCCGCCCCTTTAGTCCCTTTACTCTCACCAGGATGGATGTTGATCAAACTTGTGGGTAATCAAAGTGCAAGTCTAGCCGCTTCTTTCAACTTCTTCAAGCGTCCTTCCTTCTCAATGCCCGGGCATCCATCCACCAATGCATGATTGTAGTATCGATACATTATCATATATGAAATATTTCAACACGCGAAAGCATAAACGCACGCGCCTTATTATAATAGGATAACTTTCCGAGCTGCTAAGAACCGAAACAACCTGGAAAAGAAGAAGCCAGTCCGTAAGGATTATTTGTTTGCTGCTAGTAAGCTTTGGTAGTCAAGGTCCATCCGCTCTCTCTTGCTCCCCCTAAACCAGGTATTCCACTCGTCGATACGGCTTGCTGCTCTTCCACTTCCAGCTAGAAAAAGGCTTTATTAGTTATATCCGCACAGCTCAAGTAGCAAAAGATGTGGGAAAACCCACCAGTTTCTCAATTTGTTTAGGCCGGAGTAAGCAAGAATTTCTATAAGAGATGGCGCTTTTTTCCCTGGGCTTCTACTCTATATATGTGTGCTGGACTCTTGGCCTACCTTTGATGTGTTACGGTGGGTAGGTTCGAAAGTCAAGAAAAGGTCTACTCGATCATAAACATCTCGACAAAGAAGCATTCTTCAAAAAGCGTGGGACTAGAGAAAGGCATTGAGAACGACTGAATGCAATCAAGATCTTATACTCAAATATGCATTGATCAATGAGAAAATCTATTGACAGCAAAGTAGAGAGCTTCAAGCCTTGGGAATCGTACAGTCTTTGCCTCTAGGCATTCATTGAGAGGAATTTGAGGTTTCTCTTTTTTCGTGTGTGTCAGGAAGGTGAAATCGCACAAGAGTTTCAAAAGTGTCAGACTTTGACTTCTTAGATTTTCATAATCTCTCCTTAGAGTCCCCATTGTTGTTCCTTAGTTCTTACTTTGAACATGGGTTTTTGGTCGAAAAGAGAAAATAGACACGGCCAATTTCATAGGAATAGGGCAATGGATCCGCTTCCAACGAAGATGGCTTTCTGTTCAATACAAAGCAAGACAAAATCTTTGAATCGGTGAGCTGCCTACAGATTCGATTATTGCTTCGCTTTCCTTGGTTGCCGATGACTTTCTACTTGCTTCGGGAATTTCCACTTAATCTTCTCGTTCAACGAAAACAAAGCGGACGGAGCTATCTTATATTCACTCACACCGGCAAGCAAGCGGAAGCCAATATTTCGTTGTTAGTATAGATACTACATGGTCTCGATCGTTGAATCACGAAATGGAAGATGTTATACTGGCCTCAAAGAACTATTAACTGGGAAGGTACTTTGGATCACCAATCCCAAGTGATAGGCGAAAGTGAAGAGAATCACAAAAGCGAAACAATTCTCAAGGGTCCGTCCAGAGCGAGCGGTAATACCAGACTCCTTGGATTTTCTCATTATTACACATCCAGGGAAAGCTTCAGACTTGAATTGACAGGCAAAGAAAGATAGTTTAGTCTTTCCCAATATGGGAATTGGTGATATTCAAGAGGGGGGAAAGCAATAGGCTTTCAGGGAAAAGACCCTCAGAACAGTGCTAGCTTGCTGTATGATGAATTTCAGAGGGATTTAGATGCTATAGCTCGTAGCGGTAGCAGTAAGGCTCGACTTCCAAAGGAGTAAGCTCTACATCCATAGTAGTAATCTGAGTTCTTTGTGATCAATACTGCTTTTCTTGGTCGGTTTGCTAATCTGATTTCTTGCTAGATCCATCAGCCAAATAATATAACACAGAATAGAAGGATAAGAATCGAGAGACAAGCATGGTTTAATTAGTTGACTTTTAGTGTTCTGCTAGGCTTATACCCAGTTAGAATGCCAACCAACTATAGCTGGATTTCATTAAGCTCCATCTATTGCAACCAGGATTTCATTCTGTCCAACCTTACCTGAATTTTCTTTAATACAATCCACGATTCCCGAGTGTTTTACCCTTGAACGAGAAATCCCCTGAGAAGGAGGTGTAACGCCTCTTATTTAGCAAGATATGTTAGGATTTCCCCATCATATCATCCAGGATTCGATACAAAGCATCGAGTACGAGCCACACATGCAATAGATCAATCTTATGGGTTGGAAAGGCAGATTCAACGTGCCGGATTGAGCTATTATTCAATAAGCATGGTAAATCAAAAAGCATGCTCACCGAACACATGACTTTCACATATTTTCATAATGGAGAATATAATTGATACTGCGCATTTCTATGCTTTAGAGCGTAATAACTGCTTGGCTTTGTACGGCTCATTGCCTGCTGTTAAAAGAAAAAAGCGTTTGCTGGGTATCAACCCGCGTTTCATAAGAAAGAACCTTCCTTTTTGTCACAAACAAATACCGTGTTGTTTATCGAATGCTTTCTTGACCATGCCAGTTTGGCGCAAAAAGCTGTTACCTGGAAACATTCTATTCCGATTGACGATCTCCTCCCACTTCTTCTCCTTTTCGAGGCGTAGATCGCCCGTCATTGTCTTTGTGATCTGTCATCTTTTGTTTGTTATAGATGATGCTTCCCACGTGTATTGAAAGAAGTGAAACCTCGGAGTGGAGCTTTAAGAAAAAAACAAGCCATCCATGAATTTCTATCAATAACCAAGCCTTTCGGCATTAGCAAGAACCATTCCTATGTCCCCAGGATCGAGTATTGAATCAAAGAACCATGAATCAAATCATTATAGAAACTTGACATCGAAGCCGAGCAGAGAATTCGGCATCTGTCGGGTAGACACTGATCGCGATCGCAGCTCAGTCAGTTGACGTTAGGACAGCAGCTGGGGTTCCAGATGCAACTAATCGAGATATTGACACGTCGTATGAAGGAGGATAAGCAAATAAAGCTTCGGTAAACATAGCAAAGAAAGGTAGCTATGTATGTTAGCTTCATACTACTCTAGGCAAGGCAGAAGCAAGAATCGAATTCACACGCACAAGAGAAACAACAATAACTGAATAAAGGCAAAACACTAAGAACTTGATGCCGTAATAGACAAAAGGAAAGGAAATTGAACCTGCCGCTTACTAAAGCCACGCTACCTCGCTATGGTACGAGACCTCCACCAAAAGTCAATCCCCAAGCAAGACTAGTAATGAATGCTGCAAGGTGGAGCGGGGGAAAGCCATGTACGGAGCTTGCTTCCTGGGGTGCTCGAGATGGTAGGCGATACTGGTTGACCAGAAAAAGTGGAATTGCTCATGGTCCAAGGGTGAGGTGTGCCAAAGAAATTCTATCTTACCGAGAGCAGTGAACCTCCACGAATCTTCTTTTTCAAAGTGCCTGGCGAGCCTTCGGTGATTGAGAATATAACTCGCCCTGCCGGCGTGAATAAATAAGTGCCCCAAGCGTAAGTGGGAGAAGAAGCCACCCGACTAGAACAGGAAAGTAGCTCCACAACCAAGAGGAAGGCTCGTAATAGGCCAAAGGCAGAATCAAGCCTATGGAAGCAGACAACTTTCAAAGCAAAGCCCAATGGAATGGCTGGAACCAAAGAAGATTGATGTGCATAGCGAGCCAAGGAAGCATAGGCAATTGGCGCTTGTGGAAGTTGTGAGCGAAGCGAAGCTGAGCAGTGAGATAATGGAATCAAGGAGCGAAGCAACCCAATAGGTCAGTAGTGAGAAAGCTATGACAACTTTTTCGCAGTTCCCTTATCCTCAATTAGGAGGAAGGCGGGCCGGTTGTTCAGTGAACAGTGGTTTCTGGGTATATATAGAAAGAAGGTAGGGAGACGGGATCTCAAAGAAAATCTTGAATTCCTTTTTAGGAGTTTTGCAAAGTCTAGTCAAAATCTCCTTTTTGCAAGTAGCTAGTTTAGAACATCCTTTTCCTCTTGAAATGGAAAATCAAGTTCCCGTTGATAGATAGCGAAGAGGGATTTCTTCTCAAAGCTCAGATATTGCAGATGCAGAAAGGGAAAGCGGCGGAATGGAGGGAATGACAGAGCTTATGATTGCACGGAAGAACAGAACTGAATAATAAACCTATTGAAAATCAAGCTACTCAAATATGGTAGGTAGAGCTGACGACTACTATTCAAGAAAGAGCAGACTATCAGTAATGAACCACCACTGATGAAAGACCGGGCGAGCGAGGACTTGAAATGGAATCACTCACGTTCCGAGTAACCGGTGGTTTATAAAGAGAGAAGACTGCTATCCAAGCTCTGTTTTCAAGTGGTGAGGAGGGGAGCTGAACTCTGCTTTTCCTTTCACCAACAAACAGCCACTATTATCATAGAAAGGAAAGTATTTTCGATTCGAATAAGTAAGAGTCGATCTAGCCTATGGAGCTTTGTTCAGTTCCTAGTCACTAGTTATATACTCTCATTTTCGTCCCCGGGGTGTAGATCGATTTGCTTAACACAAGCCTTGGGCGGCCAGTTTCTTCATCATCTGAATATCCAAGGCCTATTGAAAATAGAAAACTCTCCCATCTCTCGCATATCCCAACTTTTCTACTTACAACTCCAGCTTTCTCTTTACCGGATAAGTAATCACCTGCATTAGCTACTTCCACCAACTTTCCATCCTTTGATCTCATTACGTCAGTCTCACTTTCTAGGTCAGTGCTTATTCGTGGTCCCGTTGTAGGAAAGCCAGCCTATGAGGAAATTTTCATTATTGCATTCAAGTTCAACAATCCATGTTTTCCAATGAAAGCTAATAAAGGTAAGAAACTTTCCATAAAGCATCTCAGAGAATTCACCTGCCATGACTTCATCAAGACCATAAATACGAGCAATACCATCACCTACTTGAAGTACGGTACCAGTATTCACAATCTTGACCTCTCTATTATATTTTGCAATACGTTCACGGATAATATTACGAATTTCGTTAGCTCGAAGAGTTCCCATGAGTCTTTCTTCATTCTTTTTGGAAAGCAAAGAGACAAAAAGTAGTGAATAAGTCTGGAACGAAAAGTCGCTCGACCAGGCAAGAAAACTCCAAGCGTGCTAACGCGCAACGGCTTTCTAATAGTGTGCGAAATCCGGCAGCTTGTTTCGCTGCGCGCCTTGAATTGGTAAACCTATCAAAGACAATAGGCGAAAATGGATCTTCTCCAATGAGTGTAATGACCCGATTGCTTTGCTTTTCACTTTCGAAATTCTGTATGCAGTGTCAGCCGGGGAAGCTAATCTAGATATATGCGCAGACACTGGTGAGTAGAACAGCTATGTATGTTCAGAAGTAGATTGATTTTCCTGTTATCAGTTTCTAGAAGAATTAGTTCCTGCTCTTGTGGGCAATACCGCTTGCCTGGTGGGCCGCTCCATTTATTGCTCAAGAGTAAGTAAGCGAACCCAATTGACCAAAATCAATCAACGTAGACAACTCTCTCTCCCGAAAGTAAGTTAGCCGTAGTTCATTTGTTCAATACCTACCTTAATGAAAGTTTTGAGCATCAAGCGTAAGTTCTCAATCTGTCGTATCACACAGGACATGTGTAACAACAAGAGAGAGTAATTAATTGAACTCCTACCCTACACCATTTATGCAAGGAATGAGTCAAGTACCAGGGCAGGGCTTTTGTCGTCAAATAGATATTATCTTCCAGCCGGGAGAATATTGACTTTCTACCGAGAAGCATTGCGCTTAAGAAAAGAAGCCAGTCTTCACTGAAAAGGGAAGTTGACATCTACATACTTGTTTCAATTGGTTGACTTTCAACTTAATTAATAAGTTACACTGCGGCTGGACTAGACAGCTGTCTCTAAAAGCAGTAGTTTGACAAAACAATAAGGCCGCCAGCATACGATAGCTCTGTTCGAGAAATAGTATCTAGGTATATAGATAGCTTGGAACAAAGCCTACTTAGGTTCTTGCTTTTATAGGCTCGAACAATCACTCGCTCTTTTCGCTCGCAACAGACGAGTAACTACTAATGTATAGAGTGCGCCAGGGTAGTTACTCACTGGAAAAAGATCAAAGCGCGGAAGAAACTTCAAAAAGACAACACACACTATATATGAGAAAAGCGAGAAAAGCAAATACACTATATATGATCCAATGCAACGCAAAAAAATGCACTATTTACGACAAACGAAGCAATGAAAAAGAAAGAAAAACAAAGATGAGATGCGGAGAAAACAAGACTCGTGAGATGTGCAATTCGCTTGCTTGGAAAAGGGCTTTGGTGTACCGAAGCGGGCAGGAGTTTTGTGTGTCTATTTTGGAGTTAAGAGCTTCAGGTAAGGTATTCACGGAGCGTTTCACTATATACGAAATTCTGCACGAACTTACTAGCTCGCTTATTTCCCACATACTTGCAACACTCAACTAACTACCTTATGGGATAAGACACTGTATATCTAATAAATAGATAAATGAAATCAAAAGAAATTCCTACTATAGGAAACCTGGCTAGGGAAATAAGGCAACACCACTTTGGTAAATCAGGGGAATCCATCCAGGTACGAGTTTCATCCATCCTCTTACCAAGCAAGAGTGACTCTCACTGCTCAGATTCAATGTCAGAGTGCCCACTCACTTCAGTTACTCCTTACTTTGAATCTGCAAGCTAGAAAGCAAAAGGTGATACACCAACTCAAGCAACTAATCAAACTATGGGAACGAGAGGCAATCTTAACAACTGCTGTAATTACGAACTCCGGCTTCTGAGTCTAGTTGGCTTGCGATGCTCCGTGAGCTACTAATACGAGAGATAAGAGAGAGCGTAAAACACTGTATACGAAGGATCAGCTGTGCATTCGTGCTTCGCTTTCTGATAGCTAGCTTCAACTCTTCTATCTTGCTTTGCATTCCTATATCTTGTTTGAAAGCTTACTTTTCCTATGGAAACTACGAGTAAAAGGCAAGAAACTACGAGCTTACTTTATTCCTCATAGCGGGCTCGAAAACTTATATCAAGAAAGAACCCTGCTAGCTTCCTTACACTCAGGTAGCTGGTAAGAAGAATTAACAACAGAAACGACCTGGTTGGTACGGGCGATACCTACTTCCTAATACTACTGAATAATAGCGTGGATACGACGACTCCTGATACCATAGAACCAACCAAGCAAGCAAAGAGTGGAAACGCCTTTGAATTCTTCTGCCTGGGATATCTTCCTTTTCATCTGTCTTGGGCGGCTCAAGCTATTTATACGACAGCTCCATACAAGAGTGACGAGAACAACTGCCTAATCGAATACCTGCCGGGGAAATCTGATTTGTAGTTAGAAAGCTGATAATCGACTTACAATCCTAGCTTTTACTGAGAAAACTATCTAAACGATAAACCAAACATGAGGAACGACATCACTTCTTGGAGTCTTCTAGCCGACTGTCAATCTGCTTTCTGGAATGAAATCTACATAAACGACTACTCAATCACTGCTCGCAACCTTATATGTCTCTTTCAATTCTTATAGTTGGCGCCTTATATCTATCTTACGGCAAGTCAATTCTCTCTTTTCAAACTACGTAAACAAAAAGGAAAGCGGAGAAGCCAGCCTTAAACTACGACTACTCCGGAAACGCCTACTCAATTAACTACTCCGATAGCTGCGCTTCAAACTAATACCTGTCTTGAACCCAGCCTTGCTAAGACTACTTAAACTACAGATCGAATAAGAAGAGGGATACGAACAGCTAACTCCAATTCTTATATAGTGTTTTTCAAACTTCCATTGTAGCAAGCGAAGCGCCAAAGCCATAAGGAGAGGCTACTTCCTAACATTAGGAGAGTATAGATAGGAAAGGCAAGCAACAACGACAACTGCCTTCTAAAGCTACTGAAACGAGAAGTAATTCTGCTGCCCGGCTTTCTTACTTCACTTCGTACTTTGAACTTCCTGTTCCTGCTACTACTTTCGATACGAACAAGCAAACAACCAGGCGGAACCACCATTCAAAGCACTAATTAAAAAGCTGATACGAAGGCTACTTGCTTGTTGGGAATCTGGTATCTGTCTTTTAGTCTGATAATAGCCAAGCAAGAATTCCTAAAGCAAAGGCTGAAGAGAGATATGAGAGAACGAGCCCAGCATAATAGTATGGGACAACAAGATTTCTAGCTGACTTCGATTCTGTAATTCACTTATTAAAGCTAGAGAAACTACCTGCCGGTATGAGAAAGCAAGAAGTGAAATGACAACCCCAATCTTCACTTCTGATACGACAACTACTTCTTTGCTAAGTAAGCGCTACTCAATAACAAGAATGAAATGCACGAAAGCAATAGCTGATACGAGAAGCGAAAAGCGAGGCCTTGAATCTTCTTTGTAGGTTGACTCCTATTAGTGCTACGTAAACGCCAGGCTGATTTCTAACTCCAATTCGTATTTGCACTGCTAAAGCTTCATAAGCGACTTCTTATTTTCGAATATATGGTAACCGACAGCTAGTTATACGATTTGTGGTTTTTATTCGCTTACTGAAACTAGAGATACAGAAGCTGAAAGTAAGACTGAAAAAGCACTCTCGAAATGGGCAAGCTTAATTCCGACTAGCAAGTCTGCTTTCTGATAAAAAGAATTCAAAGCAGAAACGAGTTATTTGCTTACGGATACGAAAACTCAATACACTTGCTTAACACCGCAACAGGAGGAGCCACAGCTTCAAATCCTATAACTGCCCGTGAAAGCAGGAAAGACAGAATACTAAGTGAAGTTCCCGTTTCAGAATACCGGATTGCAAAGGAGTCTCAATAGTATTAGGCTTGGTTAGCAAAATCAAAGTAGTGACTTTTCGTATCAGCTTCCGAATTCTCTCTGTTAGTTAGCAGCCATACAAGTAAGCCAATAAAAACCAAAGTTGACATAGCATTAGCTGTGCAAGGAAGAATTCTAGTAACCAATAAGTAAGAATCCCACTCGCTTATAAGAATACCTGCGAGCCATAAGCTTTAAGGTAAGGCCAAAAGCTATAATTCCTATTCAGATTTGTTGCTCGCTATAAGACTTCAGAGCAGATATAAGATTTGAAGGAAGCAGGAGCCGCTTAAGCCATGTAGTTTCCCAAGACAACTAGAAGAGAGAATACATATTAATATTTTGAAGCAGACGAGTCGTATCAGCCAAGGCAGTTAGCAGATTAGGAGTTAACAATCAGATTGAAAGTAAACAAAAACTCTCCTATGAATATATCGTTTACAGAGTTTTACCAAGTAAGTTATAACACTTGAAAGCCCGAGTTCAGAATCGAATCTAGTTAGCAGATTGAAGCTCGGTACCTCGCTTCCCTGCTCGGCTTTTGCTTCCTCTTTATCAGCTAGAACAATGAAAGCGGGAAAGAAGAATTGTACTTCTAGCTCGCCCAGTCCTCCCCAAGTTCATGGAATTCTCGGTATCAAGTAGAAGATGAAAAGGCAGCTGGTGTTTGATTCCGGTTTCTAAGATTCAAAGGCTGGGCTGTAGCCCCTATCAGTTGTATTAATGGTTTGAGGCTGTCTCGGTTCGAGAGTGAAGATTACAAGCCTTAAGTTAATATGTCCGCGCTCAGCTCACATATAGGATTGAGTTCTACTTATCAGTTTGTAGCTAATTGAAGGTGAGTTAATATGTCGTTTCGATAGCTTAATTGGTCGTATCCTCTCTTTTCCTTAGAAGGTTTGCTGCTAGCTTACAGAATGGGAGTAGTGAAGGATTAGAAGTATGAAAGTCAAAACTAAGCTTGCTCAGATAAAGCAAGCGCTGCTGTGGTTTCTATAGTATTAGTAGTCGTATCAGCTTCCGAATTCTGTTTATCGGCTAGAAGACTAAAAGCGCGATATAAGAGTTGTAAGGCGTAAGCGTTGTTATCGAGTTATAAGCTTTGTTGTTCGCTATCAGAATTCTAGTCGTTGTTGTTTCTCTGGGCTTCAAGAATACAATTGAGTTATCGCCTGGCTTCATTCTTAATTTCATTTATCAGATTCAAAGCGGGAAACAGGAATTCAAGTCGTGCTATCATCGTGTACATAGTATTAATTCTAGCTCGGCAGGTTGAAAGCGGCTATAAGAATCAAAGCCAGAAATCCCGGTATAAGTAATAACAACTCAGCTCGTATCCATGGAAGTCACTGATTGCAGGAATAAGAATCCAGGGCTTGCTTCGTCGTTGTAGTATCTCTTGTATCAGCGCAGTAAGACTGAAAGAACGAAATAAGAATAGGAAGTGGCCCTAAGATTTCCTTCTCGTAATAAGATTTCTACTCACAAATAAGCTTTTCGTTTCGTGACTTCTAGTTTCCATCCTTTCGCTTACCAGGGCTTACAAGATAGCAAGTAGTGAGATTGACAATTGAAGTGGCCGATAGCTACAATAGGAGTTAGAAGACTGAAAGCAGGATATTAGAGTTGACTTAAGAAGCTGGCAACTGAGTTTGCGTTTCGGCTTGAAGACAGAAAAGCAGGAATCTGGCAGTACCTTACAAGAATCCAAGCTCGGAATTTACTAGTCGTGTTTCTTCTTGTCGGCCCTTGTAGTTTCTAGTCTTTGACCTACCAAGGAGTAAGCCAGTAAGAAGATGGAAAGTAAGCATCAGTTTCAAAGTAAGGAATAAGCTTATCATATCTAGAGTATTATCTAGAAGGAGTATGAGTAGTAAAAGGAAGAGTTCAAGTCAGCGAATAAGGCTTGTCATTAGCTTGACGTTTCCCTAGTAGCTTTACGAAAGGAAAAAGTATGAAACCCAACAAGCAGCGGCTGCACTGCGCGAAAGCCGTTGCTTGCTTGAGCTGTCTTCTTCCTTGGGGAGAACTCTCATCCTATCCGAATCTCTTTCTCTCTTTTTGGGAGCTAGTTTAATGGCTGCTCGACCAAGCCGTAGCCAACCTTCCGCCGAGATCGAGATTTCAGGCGTGATGGTAGGCGTGACCAGCGGTATGAAAACCGCGAATCCCGCGCTTCCTCTTCTCGTTTTGATGATGCAAATCATTATGACGATTTTCATCGGTTTGGAGACCATATATCCAAGCCTGAAGCGATCAAATGCAGTGAAACCGGTCCCTGGGGATGCTGTTCCAGGAAGAGCTACAGTTGAAGGAGATGCTGCTGAAAGTTCACCTGTTTCAGTTTCAGTTGGAGTACTAGCCCCAAGGGAAGGAGCAGTTGTATCAGATATTTCTATGAGTCGCTTCCGAAGTGACATTCTTGACGAGTGATAGATAGGCTTGCTTACGAACGAAGTGGCATTAAGAGTGATAGATAGGCTGGCTGGTTAAGCTTCTTACCTTAGGATAGGGTAAGTTCTTGCACCAGCATACGCTTTTCTTGCACCTTCTATAGCATAGGGTTGTAGGTTCCACACCGGTGAATGAAAGGAATAGAATAGTAGGAAGAGTTTCACAATATGCAGCACCCGAGCTAGTTGAGTGGAATTAATAGAATGCTGGCCCTGGGTAAGGTAGAAGAATGCCTAGTTCCAGGAAAGCTCCCAACCAAGAAAAGACTCTTACTATGAATGATGCAGGGGACGCTTCGGGACAGCCAACCCCAGCTATTTCTTATAGGCGAGCAATCCCGGGAAGTGCTAGTCAAGAAAGAGGTACTTCTCTCTTTGGACATGCTCCAGTACTAGGTCTTACAGCAGCCTTCCCAGTAGAACTTTTTTCTGCACCCAGTGAGTAACTACTAATGTTGCGAACGAAAAGGGCTATGAGTTGGAAGGTAAGAAAGAAGATTCAAAGTATGATACCAGATTGGTAATTTCTATTCCAAGTTTTTGAGATCAGCTTGAAAGCCTGCTATGAGAGTGATTTGTTCCGTTTCTATGGTAGTATCACAGGCAATAAGATTAAGAAGAAGAATCAAAGATAGTTAGAAGATAGTAAGTCAGCTGCCAGCTAGCTTTATTAGTGGGTACCTGATTTCAATCATGCCTTTAGCTTTTAGGTTTCGTATCTCTTGTTGTGAGGCAGTAGTATCTATTGTTTGAGCCGTGAAGGTAAGAATTGGACAAATAAGCCTTTGGTCTCGGTTCTATTCGAGTAATTCTTAGGGACCGATTGAAGGCAAGCAACTTCACTCCGCCTGTTTGTTTGACAAATGCGTGTGTCTTTCCTCTGCCGCCCGCTTGCATATTACAGAAAGGTCCATTCCCATACGTGTCAATCTGTCGCCGGTGAGCACTTTCCTCGGTCAAACTACTCTCATATTAGCCTGATTCCGGGTCTTCTTATTCGTACAGTAGGTTCTTTTACAGATCAGGTTTATTCTTTCTCGTCGTCCTAATCCGGATATTAAGTTTCATTCGAAATTCTATACATACAATATTATTAATAACCTGCAAATCCATCACTTCAAGGGACACAAAAGGCACGTCTTCCCGCCGGGTCCTACAAGCCTACGCCTATTCTTTCCTATGTTCGTTACCATTTTCTTATTTTGGCAATTCTTATATACTTTACTTGCTAGCATGCCTTACCTTGCTTTAGAGAAAGTGGCAGGAGTATTCCGGTATGGGTCTATTTAATAGGTAAAGTAGCACAGATAGGTCATCAAGCAAAGTATAGTTGATTTATGCGTGATAGCTTGGGATAGGCATGAAAAGGTGGATTAACCGCGGATTTGAGGTAAGGAAGTAGCCCAGAGAGGTACGGGATAGGCTTGTGAATAGCAGAAGTAGGCTGATCGAAATGAGTGGGATTCCCCTGAAGTAGGTATTTCCCTTATTAGAAGTAGTTGTGTTGGCAAAGCAGAGAAAAGCAAAGCTCTCTATAGTAATTCCATGCACATTTCGTCCAGACACAGATCTCTCCTATTCCGAGAAAGATCCACTTTGAAGAAAAGCTAAGACAAGTAGTTCGGTCTAGCTCGATCGCTTTCTCCCTCTCCTTTCTTTCCTGTCTTATTCGAGGAGAGATTTCCCAGACTTAGTGAAGTGAATTAACAGCCGGACTTATTTCACTGAGTTCTACTCCAGGCTTGGAAATAAACACTTACTGAAGTGAAGGAACGGGGACTTCCTTTTTCATAATATCATCAGCGTAGTGTCCGGGCATTGAACTTATAGCCAGCCAGGCATTTGACTACTTATAGCCAGCCGGGGCACATACATCTTCATTGAACGACCATTTCAACACTTTAACATATTGAAGTGAGGGACTTTCCTTGGATGAGTTCATTACCTACCCACTCCGAGAGGAGAGATGGACTGACTCACTTTTCCTCTGATTCTAGGATTGACCATTTGGGATGGAAAAAGAGAATTCAGATCTTAATAGCTAAAACCCATTTCATGCCTCGACCCCTTCTTTTTGGCCTGAGAGATTTTGAGCAGTCAGTCTGGGATGCCTCAAAAGCTGCACCGCGAACAAACGGCATGCGGTCATTCTGACACCGCTCCAGAATTTCCACTATTTTGGAAGGACAAACTTCAGAAACCAATTTCTCATTTTCATCGCTGAGAGCCGCTTCTTTGAACTTCTATCGGATCCATCTTCCAGGATCCGCAGCCCGGACCGGACCAGAGATCGGGCATACGCCTCAGCTATTAACCCGTTATGCTTGACCAAAGCCATGACCAGACCCATGTGGGCATTTGGCAATAAGAACTCAACCTTAGGAATCCGGAGATGGAGCGATCGGTCCTGACTCTTCGGGTGTAATAATGGTACTTCAATTATGGGAGTCATTAACCCTGCGAGCAATAAAAGGAGTTCGCTCCTTTGAAGCTTGAATTACTTTATTTCAGAGAATTCTGCATTGAAGTAAAGCAAACATCATTGATTTGATGCATCTACGGTAATATGGAATCTCATTTGTGCTCGCCTTCCGTAAGAATTGCTTTCTAGGGCCTCCCCACCAGGTACAGGGAGTCCTCCCTCTCGAGTTCCTCCCACTTGTCCTTCAGCTTCGCCCGAGCCTCCCTAGCGATCAGAGGAATATCACGGCAGCTCTGGTTTATGAGCGTCCTACAGCTCTCAATATCCCTTCTGTCTTCGTGCATCCCATTTCTTTTCTTTTTCTTCCCATTGTACTCGCTTACTAGACTTCTGTGGTTACAGGGCATAGAAATATTTCACAAAGGCCAGAAACTCTTTCTATGAAAAGCATTCGATCTGGATAAAATCAAAGCTCTTCAACTTAGTAGTCAGGAGCTTCCACTGAAGCCCGATTCTACCGCTCCGTGGAACACTTCTGCCCACGAACTTCCTATAAAATACTCAAGATAATTGGTGGATTTTCAAGGTCAAACTGCTTAATCTTTCACGTTCCGTGTTTAGTAAATATAGGTCCGGAACTTTGATAGGTCAGACTCGACGATAATCCGTACTCCCTTTAGTCAGAAAGAGCTTTCTCTTTCTATAGCACTCTCTCTTTCTTCTTTTCAATTTCCATACTTTCAGTTTATCATGCTTGCTTCAGTTTATCATGCTTGCTTTGTGTGTACCTTTATGAAATAAGGACGGAAATCTCGATCATTTTCACGCTTCAATTGATCTCTTTTAACACATCCCTTGTATGGCATCCATGAAATTAGTGGAAGAACGACGTTCCGAATTGCCTATTCTTTCAATATTTATGTTCAGTAGATGCCGAGGAAGGAGAAGCCAATGAATGCCTATCTATGCTCGGGCACAGAAGCCTGTTTAGATCTCGCCTATACTATTTTGATGCCAATAAGCCACGACCGAAGGAAGCCTCCCTGTAGGAAAGACTTACGCCAGAACCCAAATTCCCTCTATCCCCGATCAGTATGAACGAAGAACTCCCCCACCCAGGCAATTAGAATGTTGTAAAGTCCTGAGCGAAAGAAGGAAAGTCGAAATAAATACTCATAAAAGAAAAAGTCGTCTACAAATGAGAAGTGCCAGACGATATTGACCAGGCCAGCAGTCAACAGTAGTTCGAGCAGCCACCTTTATTGAGAACTTTTTCAGTTATATCAAATTTCACCACTCATAGAAGAGCAAATGGTCTAGTATTGAATACAATCACCCTCCGACAGACATGGAAGCGCGGCCGATGCAGGAGGAGGAACGAAGAATATCGTAGCGTAGTAAACGTGGAATAAGGAAGCTTGGTTTTCAGGAAAAAAAAGAAGAGTTTGAATCCAGGGTAAACCCGCCTAGGGCAAGGCTCTAACTCAACTCATTGCCTGAGGAACCGAGGATAGCCTACTCTACTAATGGCTTCAGGGAAAGAGGACGAGTCTATTTCTCCTGTTCGCACTGGAAGACCTCTTATTCTATCTTTCCAATATATAGCCAACGTTGCATACAATCCCTCCCACCTGGAGAGGTGTTCGCAAAGCTGGCAAATCTGAGCCAATTGAGTGTATGCAGCCTTTTGAGAAGTGTTGATAATCGGGGTGTGCACGTACCTGTGACGCGAATTTCGAAAAACCTCCTTCACTGCGCCACCAATTGATGCACATTGGTCGGTGATGATCCCTTCAGGAGCTTTCCCATACAGACATACCAGAAATTCTTGAAACAGCCATTTTGCACTCTCCATAGTTTCACTGGATAGAAGAGCACAGCCAAAGACAATGGACTGGCCATGCTGGTTGACACCAACAAAAAGGAACAACGGCATTCCATACCTATCGCATAAGCAAGAAAACATATGAAATTGCTTCGCACCCCGCTAAATTCTGCACCTCTAATGACAACATAGCAAAATGAGAAAAAGGAAGAATGCCATAACTCCCGTCGTCCCCAAAGCCAAAAAAGAGCCTTCTCCTCTGCCGCCAACAGCGGCGGGGATAAGGAAAATCACACGGAGGAATTCCACGAGCTGGATCCTCTAGTAAAGAGAGCTTGCGCCGGAATTCTTATTATCTCACCCAAATTCAAGGAAATGAACGCTATTTTGAATATTCAGCCTTTTGAATTAATCCCGATTTGACATACGCCTGAGGAGGTGCACAAGTTCTATACAATCCTACTCAACATCGATTTTCTCAAAAAGGATGGCTATTCTCAGGAGAAGCTTATTTCTTTTTGCAAAACGTGTATTTTGAATTGAAAAGAGAAAGAATACTCGCAAGTGGGCGAGGAAGACCCGGAGGCATTGCGCCTCGAAATCTCGGTATGGGAGAGCTTTCTGCCTTTCCTAACAAGAGGGGGAACCGCTCCTACGCAGAAGTAGAGAGAGAGAAGACTACGTCTTGCTCAGGACCCTAGCTGCTTTATTGCGATATATTACGAAAAAATGCTTTTCTATAAATCTTATAATGAAGGAAGGAGGACGGCCGTAATCTATCTAGGCTACGCACGAAGATAAACACATTCATTCATATTAACCGTTGCAGCACCCTCTACTACGTAGGACATTGGCTTTCCGGGTTAGTCTGGATGCCAACTCATGGGCCAACTCTGAATGGTACAGGGGCTACAATGCAACACATGACCACACCCCCTTGGGGGGAGTTGGTAATTTTGGTCAAATTCAGGTTCCAAGAGAAAAATGACACAAGTGCATATGAAGAACTTCAAAGGCTGTACCAAGGTGGCAGTGTTCTAGAACATATGTAAAGGTTTGAAAAGGTCAAATCCCAAGTTGCATGTAGAGTTCCCTTACTTACCAGAGAGCCATTTTACTACTGCCTTAGTGGGTTAAAAGAAGACATCAAACACCTAGTGATAGCTATGAAGCCTATTGGGCGGGCTACTGGATGCTTTTGAACTAGCACAAAGCACATGGAGATAGCATTGGACTACTAGCACAAGAAGAGCAAGATTGCTATCAAAGTGGGTAACCCATCTCCTAGTTTTCAAGTCAAATCAAATAATGGAAAGAACAAGCCATAAGAAACCAAGCCTGGAAAAGACCAACTTAATCAAGAAATGCCAATGCCCTTCTCTCTTGGAAACGTGGTTTATCATAGTTTCGTAATCATACGGCAGGCAAATGGACCGTACGACCAGTGCTACCTGCAAACCTTTATCCGGCGAGTAAGCCAGGACTATATAGGCGGGCCATTTCTCAACCCGTTCATAATAAACTGATACCCAGCCCGACTAAGCACTTCCCACTCCCTCTTGGACTACAACCCACCCAATCTATAAATGACATAATTGGCTGCCTGCGTAGTGAATTCCTCATGAAAAAGACCCACGCTGTGTATATGTCTGTTCTGGCATGACTTGACTTGCTGCAAAGAGAGTGTGTGGCAAATCAAATCTACGCCAGGATGGAGATGGGTGACTAGTGAAATGGATCTCTTGAACTAAGAAAACCCAAACTCTAAGCAGCAGTAATGTTTACCTTTTATCGCATTCAAGCTAACTAAGGCTGTTATCGAAGTCAAACTCGCGCCTGCCCAAGCAAAAGAAATGGTGCGTTCAAGACATATCACCCAAAAGCTAGATCACGTTAATAAACTAACCCAAACCATACATGTCAAGATGCCCAATCCTCGCCCTTCCGGAGAAGCCGTAAAGAAAGGTCTTGAAGTGGCTGGCACAAGTACTCTCTTGATTTTATGATCTAGACAACCAAGCTGAAAAGATAATATCCAATCATGGTACTTTGATAGCATCGATTCACGAGAAAGGAATGAGGTGGACGAGAAAGAGAAATTGATAGGTTGACCCGGGTCATATTCTACGCTCAAACTACTAGGCTACAGGTCTCCACCAAGGGGGGCTCAAACTTTCATCATGGGGACATCCAGACAGTAAGAGGATGATTTTTCTTTCCTTAACACAGAAAGGGGGAAATGAGAGTCTTCCTTTAGGAACTGGATTGGTTCATAAGAAACCAACTCAGAATGATATATTATATCCAACCGATTCTCTTGACTTACTCTCTCTTCCTTCAAAGCTTTGACTCTTGATAAGGAGAAAAAACCTCTCACCTCACCTCTAAATAGAGCTCACTTACTTTTCTCGTAAGTGGTGAACTTGACACTTACTTGACTGATGTTTTTTCATACTGGATGACAAAGCATCTCTGTCTAGTGAACTTAGAAGCTTTCGGAATTTGACCTTGAGCTTGCTATTACCAAGCTCTTTCCACGTATTTCGTCTGGCAAGTAACGCTCTTCCTCTTCTTGCACAAAAAGGCAGATCACATTGCATTTGCATCATTCTAACTCAGCCTAGGCCTCTTTTCCTTTTCCATTTTCTCGTTTCTATTTGAACAATGCATTCATCCCGGTCGGCCTGTAGGAATTGAGTGTAACGTAGACTTCTGTGTTATCTTCAGTTCTTTGTTTTGTTGGTAGAACCAACTCCAAGGTCAGTCAAAAGAGTGGCTTGAATTACCCACTCTGCAATTTCGCCAAAAATACTCCACGTGGGGTATATTCATATGTAAACTATAGAGTGACTCTGTAAGAAAACAAGTTGACCGAGGCATGGATCGCCCAACTAACTACAATGTACAACACCTCTCTCAATCAGGAAAGATTTGCATCTGTAACTATTGAATCTCCAGTTTGATCTTCGGAATTCACCATTGAAAATCCAAACCAACCCAAAATCTTTCTAGCCACTGGGCATTTCCCAAATCAGTGCCCTACATCCTCCTCTTCTGCACAGAACACACAACCCTTTTCTCCAACCCACCCCTTTTGTTCAGATTATCTTGTGTTTCACCATAGAAAGAACCTCACCTTTAATGGTCTCTTTTTCCCCCACAAAGTACCCAAACTCTCCTCTGATGCTATCCCAGAAAGAAAAGTCTCAAAACTATAGGTACTAAATGAGCCGCCGAGGACCAACGTGGATCACCATTAGGAGAAAATGCACTGTTTCATCCACTCTATCTACGGGAATCTTGAGCATGACATATCAAAACGTGTACTATACTCTATTTTTGAGAATATTCAAGGTTTCTGTAGAATCGCTATCTAAAGAAAGAAAGCAGGAAGCATTCACCATTTCTATACAAAGCTTGATGCAAGCAGCATGAAAATTCTCACTCCTGTAACCTAGTTTGTCCCATTTCAACGTTGCTGCCACTGCAAGGAGCGTGCGTACAGTGGGCATTCGAGCAAGGGGAGCAAATGGTCTGATACGACATGAAAAGTCAACTTCAAGGGCGTAAGCGATGTTCTTAGCACTTCATTCAACTCCAAGCAACTAGTTCGAAAGCTGAGGCTATTCCTATTCAATCCGGCGTCTTTTGCTTGGATTCTTTCTAAAAGAGAATATTCAAAATCAAGTAATATCGTAGATGTAGATAGACGCTTTCCTATAGGCCCAAGCAGGTCGGCAGGCATCAAGCCTTTTTTGGAATTGAGAAAGCCCGTCGTCTCAAACTACGAAAATCATTCATGAATTGAGAAAAAACTCTCTCTGCGCTCTTCGTCTTTAGTTCTTGTTTCCGCGGTTGCAACTCCGGTAGGTGGGAATCTGACTGCCAATAGTTACGCCAGCGGTTGGATCTCGAGTTGATGGGCGAGCCAATAATGGGATCAGTATAGTATACATACCTTTCATCGGCAGCTAGAGCGCAGCTTTTCATGGAACGGCTGCTATCACTGGGAGGATGAGGATACTGGTTGGTATCGGCCTAGTATAATTGGTCTTTCTATTACATAGGCTCCCGGAGCGGATCAAAGGATCGGAAAGTTCTACTTCCCCATTAGGAGAAGCTTGAAGCCCCGTTATCGAAGATGACTATACAGTAGCAGTAGTCTCTATGGCGCTGAAGGAAAATCTTTCTATTTCGAAGGAATGACTCTAAAGAAAGGTAACCTGCCCGATGCACTCCCTGCAAACAACCCTCGTCTTCAAGAGAGCACTGGTCCGGGCCAGAAGAGAGCTCCGGCGTTCTGGGGTTCACCTACACAGAAGTAACAAGGTGCGGTGCAACGAAGAAGAGATCCCCATGTTTGATGAAGGTATTGGGCTTGTTGCTTGAAGTGAAGGACAATGGGAACCTAAACATAAGTATCCCGTTTTTTCGATGGATAAACCGAATGTCGCTAATTGTTTTGGAAAACGCAATGCGCCAGAGAAGGGAAAGCCCTCACCCTGCCGAATTTGCTGGATGAACTAATGAGCCGAACGCGCGCATACCTCTTATACGCCCGCCCCCTTTTCTGAGTATGATAGCTCCGTCTCCTTGGCTAGAAAGTATTTCTAGGTGTTGGTGCTGTTTTCGAATAGTCTTGGTTAAGAGAGCTCGACCACTCTATCTATTCCATTTACCAACCACTCTATTTATGTTTCATATGTTTCTGGCACTTCTATAAATAGGAACGTAGAAAGTTGCTTTAGGTGGCTCGTTCATTCCTGAGTCAAATAGCTAGCTTTTCTAACTGCTTTCTTTACAAGCAAGCATAATCTGAAGGGTAAGTTTCTTACCTAAACTCCGATTACCTTGCTGCTTAGCTCATGAAAAGGGAGATAGCTAGTTTTGTCGCCCAGTGCCTTACTTGCTTGCAACAGGTAACACAGTGTTAAGCGGGTTTATTTATTGCAGCCTCTCCCTATTTCGGAATGGCAATGGGACGACGATCTCACAATGAACTTTTTATTGATTTTATTATTTTCTCGGATAGCGGGGAGTTGTGTTAACTTGAATAGATATACTTATTGGTGATTCGCCCGTTCAGCTATACATAGGTCAAAAATCAGATGTGAACTGGGTTCAAGAATCACCTGAAGTGGCTAGAAAAGGCCTTTCTATTTGAGGTTTTCGTTGCAAGATTTCTTCTTAATATATTGTATTGCAGACAAGAAGCATGGGTAGGATGGAAACAAAGACCGAGGCTGCTACACGCTCTGCTGAGCCATCTACTCTGACGATTCCCACATCGACCTTTGATGGAAAGCCTGGGTGTGACGTAACGGGATTATCATTTCTGAAATTTCTAGTACATGAAACATTCTGCATTCTTCTTCTATAAGACTTAATATATATGTGACTATTTTGGTGTTCTTCTAGGTTGCAGAACAGACCAAACTCACTGCCGAGAAATTGCTCGAGGACTGGATAAAAGAACTGAGGACCCGAAGTAAGAAGGAGAAGGGCGGAGCATTCGAAAACGTAGTAATTGTTACAGTATTTGCTTTTCTGCGTTATCCCTTTTTAGGTTACTTGATGAGGCATATTTACAGCTGATAGAGGTCCAATGGTTATATACATTTGTACCACATTACCAAACATCTGCTCTTTAAGGTATCTCTAGACCCCCCTAAACCTTTCAAGTTCTTTCACTGCTGGTCTAAGCATGAGTCCTACCTACGAATTGTTGGAGAATCCTTTCAGGCAACTGAAGTGCAAGGCTGTCACATGTATCAAAGCTCAAGGCTTTCAAACCAACACTGAGAAAGCTCAATCAATAAGGAGCATTTGAGTGGAATCCCTGATAGAGTGCAAGAGTCTTTTTCAAAAACTTCAGATTATCCAACAAGAGCTACTCTCTAGCCCGCATGAGGACAACGTTGAATGCCCCTTTTCGTTCGTAACATTAGTAGTTACGAGCGAAAAGAGCAATTCTTCTATAATCTTTGAAATCTAGAATTTTGGGAAATATGCGTGTCTGTAAGGGCGTTGGTTAATAGGAGTAGTGGAAGGAAGAAGTGGAATCTGATGATCTACATTGCGGGGTGGAGGTAGGGCAACTGGTTCCTCAAATACATCCTTATACTGATAGAGCAGTGCTTCAATCGAAGGGGTATATTTGACCTGTGTGCCTTCTGTCTCAGTGGTAATGCCAAAGAGGTGAGCCAGTAAAACATCATGTCCCTTCTGTACTTATTTCTCAATCTCAAGCCCCCCTTGGCACATTTGCACTTCTGCCATTTCCTCACAGGCCTGAAGCTTCACCTCCAGATCTCCTCTTTTGAAAGCCAAACTACCTTTATTCCAATCAATCAACATAGGTCCCATGGATTTCAACCAATCCATTCCAAGAATTAGGTCATACCCTGTTATATCAAGTAAACGCATATCCCTTTCGAACTCATGCCCCTGAATGCAGAATTGAAGAGAATTGCAGACAGAATCAGTAAAGAGTTTATGACCTCCAGCAGCCAACACCACCATGGGGTTTTGTTTATAGATTTGCCATTTTTGGATGTGAGGGTTCACAAAAGATTGGCCATATTTCTGCGCACTACGAAATATCGAGTCTAAATTCCATACAAAGTGGTTCATGGTTAATGAGCCTATCTTGATTCTTCTTCTTTCGTTTCTTATTCGTTGGTTTCTTTTTCTTACCATTTGGTGGATATTTATTTCCGTCTGGTGGTATATCATCTAAAGTTTTCGTGGTATCATCAGTAGGCGTGGTATCTTCCTCTAAAGGACTCAGGGATTGTTGTTCTTTCCTCTTCTGAGCTGACTCACTAACAAGAGTTCCACTATTTGTATCATATATTAGAGAATTCTGATGAAATCTATCAATCTAAATTGTCTAATAATAATTAGGATAGAAAATATCATGAATATATCTATTATCCTTCATTAGCTGTTCTATTATTTGAAACCCTTTTATACTAACTCCAGCCAACTTTTCTTCACCCACATTTATGGGTTTTGTATCTATCCACTTTTTTTTGTAAAATATAGGCATCCTTTGACTAGTCAGTTGAAGACTAAGCCGTACTTGTGTATGAAATTTTCGAATCTTGAAGGTCCATTTTGAACTTGTTGGTATCCACCATGTTCTCTGTACGAGAAGGGTGAAATAGCTGTAACTCAAACCATTCTGGAGTAACTAGCTTTTTCCCAGCTCCCTTTTATTTGATTACTTGGTCATTGTCTTTAGTTGAGATATAATAGGCTTTCGGTGCCAAAAAGTCTCCTTTGGATATCTGGTGTTCCAGCTTCAACTTACCTAAGACAGAAGATGATATGTCACTATCAGGTAGTGGCTGACCAAGCACTACGGAGTCAGTGTCCGTGTAGTAGCAGTCATCCCTTGAGATATATGGATACATAGAAATTCTAGCATAGGCCGTAATAGCAGCTTCAATTTGTATTGCTGAATTGCTCGGTGGTTGCCAACTATCCGAGTGTTTACCATCGATATTGATTTTGGACTTGGCAATGTTGATGTTGCCGTCTAGTTTATATGTGTCCATAAAACCATTTCACCGCATTAATATTGAGAATCGATCATCATCGCATATCTCTGTCATTGTCAATTTAGGGTTAATACCAAATCTACCATAGAGTGAGTTCATCAATATTTTCTATATGTAGGCCAAGGCATCATTACCTTCTTTCCTAGCCTCAATCCTCCTCTTAGCTATTGTGCTAACAAACTCATTAAATGGTGTTTCCATTTTCGAAAATGGGTACCCGGTACACAAGGTAGCCTCTCTCTTCAGCAGACTTGAATTCTTCAGTGAAATAAACATCAAAAATGAGCCCGTTGGGAAAATGAGAGTGTCATCACCCCGGTAGAAAAGGCCTCTTCATTCCAGTAGGACATAAAAGAAATGCCTCAATGTTTCCTGTCGGCCAAACGCATTTTTGTTAGATCTCTATGCCAGACAGGCTTCCCACCTGGGAGAGGATATTCCTTCCAACCATATGGATAAAGTTAGTTCACATCGTAGTAGACGAGATCCTCACCATAAGGGATGTATGTATCGGTATGCGCACGTCCGTACCCACGCCTAATAAAACTGTCTTGGTTCTGGTTAGGTATGTAGATTGCAGTCTTTGCATCATCGTAGTATTGAGTCCTAAAGATGCTTAGAGCTAGTGAAGATACAGTTATCTGACTTTCAATGTCTACGCTAAACAGATTCTAAGAAATTTCTTGGGCTTTTTGCATTCTACCACCAAGGATAAGGATATCCAGTTTAAGATAATCCAGATTTTCCACTTGATTAGATATCAGGTTGGTTACAGAAACCATATCATGGTCGCGCGCTCCCCTTTAACACCAAACACAAATTAGTAGCTAGGGAAGCGAGGCTCCCAGGGAGTAGATGCAATGAATCCCTTAATCGGAATAACAGTCTCTTTCTCGAGGAAGAGTACCTTACACTGGTTCCATATAATACTCTTGCCCCTACGGATCTAGGGTAAGTGTTCAAAAAAGTCTATTTTATGTATGTATTCAAACTAGTAATATAAGAATAAGTATAACCCATGTATGTATTATTACTACTAATAAAGGAATCAATATAATGCCTAGTAAGATGAAAGGAAGAAGTATATATAAGGTAAGAAGTTGTCAAGAAATTATTATAGTGGAAGCAGTGGATTGAGAGTCCCTATGTAAACGCTCGTTGAAAACAATCGGGAGACCCCCTTACGAATATCTGGCCTATACGCGCTTTATAGATAAGTGTCAACCTCATATTGTTACCAATTTGGCTTGCTAGCGAGGACTTGAAATTTATGCTTATAAAGAAAAAGGATTTACTGCTCAGGTAGAGTCCTCCGGGTTGGTTTGAAGCAAAGCACCTCTTTTGAGTCTTTATCCAGAGGATTGGAAGCAAATATTAGTTAGTTAAGTCGGTCTTCCTGCTCTTGTGCGCTCTTCTTAGGTTAGGAATCGATACATCTTTTGAAAATAGACTTAACAACCTTTAATAAGCCAAACGTACACTCTAGGAATGAAAGGACTGATCGTACGGCACTTCTTGGGAACTAGATCAATTGGTACGAAAGCCTGAACAGGACAGACAAGTACGAGAGCCGGAGGGAGTGTAGAAAAAAAACGTTGAGTGCCGCTGATCGTGATCTGTTTTCAATTCGAACAAATAATTCTTTCTATATATCAGAAACTCATATATATATCATAAACTCATCATCTAGATATAGTCAATTTTGGTTTTCTTACTTGAATTTGGCTGGGTTCGCTACCTCCTTCATTGGCAACAATCCTCCTTATTCCGGCCCGAAACTCCTTTCTCGAGAAATGAAAAAGCAGAAACTGGTAACGCTGTTAAGTCAAATTACTCGGAAGAGAGCTTTGGATCATCAATTCCAGCTGAAGTAGAATAGACTTTTTTTTGCAAAGAGGACTCGGAAAAGCTTGTGAAGAATAAGTATTCGCTGGACAGGGTTGCTCTCAATATGTAGAGTATGCGAGCGATCACTAACAACAGGTATTTGTGTAACTAGATAGGGCGGCTTGCTTCCCTTAATACCATAGATTTCTACGTCCCTCATGCTCTAATGAGACGGAGAGATTATTCAACATTGCTTCTACTGCTCGATCGGATGGATCGACTCCTTCTTCCAATAAGGGCATTGCTTCCTCTGAAGAACTTCTCTTTTCTATAACTGTAAAGCTGACTGAATGTTCTAACAGATCATAGATGGATTTCTCAATGTGGTCTAAGGGCAAGCAAGTAGTATGGATATTGGCTAACATAAAAAGAAGGGCAAAGAAGTAGTTGTTCTACAACCCCAGCGCTTTCCAAAAAAAAAAGAAGTCGTTTATTTTACCCGTTTGCTGTCTACGAGCGTCTTCCCGAAGTATATAAACTAGCCCTGACTGTTTTACTATACCACCGAAGCCTTGACTCCCACTGCATTCATTTCTTGGATACGTACAAGTTGTCTTGGAATTGGGTGAATAAGCAGGTCCTGCAGCAAGATAATCCCACTGATTCTTGTGCCTCGCCTCTGGTCTGGCTTGAAAGCGTCAAATCCGTCAAGATATAAAGCGAGTGGAATAAGACGACTTGACGCCGCGCCACTGAGTACGTAACGAGCTATACCCTTTGTCCTCCCTTCTCAAAAAAGGCACTGAGCTAGCTACTATACTACCTACGAAAAATGTCATACTGTGTGTGTGAAAACCTAACGAGCAGATAAAGAAAGAGGACGGATAAAGTCAATTCATAGGCCCGTCTGCCAGGTCTGCACACGAAAGCTAATCTATAAAGAAAGTCAAAAGTCTCGATATCATGGTGTCTCTAGTTTTTGCGGCTAAAGTGCCTTGCCTTCAGCTCTATTGCAATTAGAAGGTGCGTGCCTATACTACCTGGAATCGTAGCATACATAAGCAGTTTTTCTGATCAAGTCAAAAGTAGTCCGCATGAGCGGTTTGTCAATATGAAATAGCTGCGTCAATAGCCCCAAAATGTATGTCTGCTTCAATAGCACCGACCAGCAAAGAAAGGCAGAGAGAGAGAGAGTACACACAAAAACTGACACCTTATGAGATAGCTCTACACTACGGCACTATAGATACACTACTAACGAACGAGTAACTACTAATGTTACGAGCCCAAAAAGTGAGTAACTACCTACTTACTGAAGCGTATGAAACATCAAATACATACACTGCCTGCGAATACATACACTACCTACGACTATACTATATCTGAGTAAATGCTTAGTGGGTGGGTTTGGCACTTGCTAAATCCGGGCACCAACAGAACCTATTGCTTGCCTCAACCTGAGCTTATAGCAAATACACATCATACATACGAAAAAATGAAGTATGCAGTTAAGAACGGTGGGTAACGTGGGCATAGGCACTCTCACTTAATGAACTACTTGTGTTCGGCTCTCCTGGCCCATTGCCTTATAAGGTGCATTTCATGCTTCTTCTCCTTCGTACTCTCTTCTGTCCGTTTTCACTCTTTTGAGCTCCTGACTCGGCACTACTTTATTAAGGGGAGTTCGACGTACCAGCAGAAATCATAACAGGCTGACTCTTTATTAGCGAAGAGCAGAGCACCACCCAATCAAAGAAGGCGCACCGCGTTTATTCGCTCCTTCCTATACGTACTCTTTTTTAGGCAACTTGCGAATAGTATTTTGTATCATAAATACCAACAAGTGCTTTGTTGGCTGAAGCCTAAGGAATTAGAGACGTCAACTTTCTACCTCAATTCTTAACAAGTTCTCAACTTAACACAAGACTTTTTGGGGACTCTTAATATGTATATAAATAGATATGTATTTTGATCCCGTGTTTTATATATGTATTTTGATCGGTTGTCGAGTGCTTCCTGTTTTGAATACGTTTAGTCAACCACTCATCTTTCTTCAACGTTTGTAAATGATGGATATGGTCTAATGAATGATGTATAGGGTCTAATGCCGAAGCAAGCGACAGGAAGAGAATGGTATTGTAGAACATTTCTGTCATACCCTCCCTCCGAACGTTGAGTAGTAGGAGCCCTGAAACCGGATTGACCATAGACTGAAATTTCTCAACCATTTTCAAGAGAGCCCAAAACCTTACTTACTTCATTCCCGCCCATCTCATGCTTTTATATCAAACAATACCAATAGATAAGAAGGATAGTCCATAGACAGATAAAAAGGATGTTTAATAGACCCTTGCCTTGGTTTAGCTTTATTCCCCGTGCTCTCAGCTGTCAACGCAGTGGGTGACCTGAGGCCTCGGAGAAAGAGATAGCGAAGTAGGTATTGCTCGCCGGCTTTGAGTGTCCTTCCCGTCGTTAGTACTTTGGAATAGGAAAAGGGCAAAAACACCTTCAACCAGGGACAGTAGTGGAACCCATATTCGATTCAACGAGTGGCAGTAGTGTAATAACTATGAAAGCTACCTACTCTTGACTATGAGAGCTACCTACTCTTTCAGTGACAAGCAAGCCTCCCTCTTTCGAGAAGCAACTCTCTCTAATACCTACCTTGTAGTGCTGTCCGAGCGATGAATTCCTATTTCTAAGCTTGTTGGCTTTCCTGACGTGTGTACATCAACTCATATAGCAAGTAGAAAATCATGTATGTATTCGAGTCTAAATTCATGTATGTGAAAAACTTAGGGATTACTGCAAAGACGTTATAGTAACCCTGGCTTGACAAAGACGTTAGAGTAACCCTGCGAGTCAATTCTAACAATTACAAGAATACAGTTCGTTAACGTAACAGAAGGCATAAGCAAAGTATTTCAACACAAGAAACATATGGCAAGGACTGGAGCGGTGCAACCTGCTTTCTTTTATTTCAAAGTACTGTTGGGGTTTTTTGACAGAATACTTTTTGCTAGGCCCAGCGACACACTAATCGTTTATTCCACCTTTATTCGAGAAGCGGAGGTTCAGATTTCTTAACTAAGCTACTCCTCTTTCTATTGACGGATGTAATATGACTGAATAGCACCTATCTATGACGTTAAGTAATATGATAGCACCTATTTATATACATACTTGAGCTAAGTGGGTTAGTGAAGCTTATAGCATTACTCAATGGTACAAGCTGGAGACTCCTACCTAGAGAGAGTTAGCTCAGGAACCGACATAACCTGATAGAGTTAAGGAAGCAGCATAACCGGACTCCGTTCAACCATAACCGGACTCCGTTTAACCTGAACCGGCATCACCTTACTCCGTTCAATTAAGGGCCTGCTGCTCTGAAATTGACCTTCCCTTACTGTACTGGTCAAAATAAGTACTTCTAAGTAATTCCTTACCGAGATACATACCCGTAACGACTGGCATGGCAATGATCAATGATGGCTTCTCAATCCAATACCGTAATGCTCGCTATATGGATCGAACAATCTCGGCTAATAGAGAAGAGAGTCAAAGATTGAGTGACAGAACATAGTGTAAGCAACCACATAGTATGTACCGTGTAGTGCTACATCTAGTGAAGCATTAGCAAGCAAGGGAAATCTAGTGAAGCATTAGCAAGGAAAGGAGGACTCAGGAACGAGAAGTAGCTCGACTCAAAAGGCTTTTCGTTCTACACGGACGAGTAACTACGGCATGAGAGATACACGTAGGCATGTTACGCTACGCTCAATCCGGTGCTTGCACATGGATTGCTTGCTTAGGCAGTTAGTATTCTAACTTTCCACTATGATATTATACGTTATGTGTGCTTTAGGACTGCGCATTATTGCAGATGTTGATGAGGACGAAGCTCCTATGAAGGATTCAAAAAAGGAATCCAAGAAGGATAAGGATAAGTCGAACCATCGATAACGAATAAACCTGCTCTATATAAAGCTCTTTAACATCTTCGGAAGCAATAAAATTCACCTGCACCGTGGCGACCAACCGACTAGCCATGGATACATGGTGGTTCTTTGCCATTCCTTTCTCGTCTGGAGGAGTGGAGTCACTGGAAGGATAGTTGGGCCAGAGGGCATGAAAGAGTCCCGGCGATTCCCTTGGCTCGCAGCAGGTGATTTTCATACTGTCCGTCGGTGACCTCAGAAGTGAAACTCCAACTATAGTAGATATTAGTCGAAACATCCAAAGTATGCGCTCCATTCGTCCACCTCTTCGAGCCTTCACTTTTTCTTTTTATTCACTCATCAAAGAGACAGCCGACTTTCTCATAGATATATAGGAGATTTGACGAGGCGAGAGGAAGAAGTCGGATGGAGAGATGCTCCCATCTCCCTTTACGTTTCCTATATACTTAATGTGATTCAGGAGTAGTCCCCTTTTGACCCAGGGCTACTAACCCAAGCAATAAAGTCATTGACAAGGCCTCAGAGCTAGGGCGAGTATGCGAAGGCTTTCCTTTCTCAGGGAATGTATAATAGATAATAGAAAAATCCCCATTGCTTTCCTTCTCTGTCTGGCTGTTTAGTAGGAGTCGCTAACGAGTGAATGTGTCTCCGGCCCATTGCCGACTCGGATTTCTTTATCGTATTATTGTTCTTTGTCTAAGTTCTATTTCTTTCTTGCTTTCAATGTGTCCCTCAGTTAGTGCAGTTGCTGGCCTTTCGCTTCTCACCTTGAGTTGACTGAGACTGAGAGTCAGGGGATGTGGCTAGCTAGTCTTTTACTAAGGTTGATTGCAGTTTCTCTGGTTCTTGATTGAGTCTTTTTCTTGCAGTTGCAGGAGTGATGTCAAACCTCTTGCTTGAGTTGTCGGTATTGGAAGTCGTGTAAGCGGCTTCTTCCGAATTTTCCTGTACTCCGGGTCTAGTACGTATGAAAAGATGTCAGCGTCGTGGCGATTTCCTTTCCTGGTGGTGAAGGATTCGATTCCCGAGCGGCTAAGGTAAGGTCCAATCCGGTATTATATTCCGTCTGTGCGAGCATTAAAACAAACCATTGCCGACGTCCTCATATTCTCTAATTTGGCTAATCTCCGTGCATTAGCAGGTTAAGCAAATCGATTCCAACTCAGTTAGGATAGGCTGCAACATTTCTTTCCTAATAACTAAGACTTTCTTTCCTACTTTACCAACCCATATCACGCTAACTGATACTGTGCCTAGTTCTTGATGAAGGTCAAAGAGGAGTAAGAATAGCAAAGCCGTAAAATAATGTGATAAGAGTTCGGTTTGGCGTGGCTGGACATTTAGGATTAGCTTACTTGGCGCTATCCAAAGTTACCACCTTTTCAACCACATCATCTCTTTGACTTTCTCTCGAAGCTTCTAGCCGTCGAAAGCCTAGTGAATCCAGAGCCATCTTCCTATTAGCTCTCTATCAGGGATTCGAATGCCCATTGGCATTATTAAAAACTAGTGCCCAACTTGCATATCTCGGGAACTCTTGAAACATAAGGAATAGGAGGATGCTTCGATTCTCTTGTTGTCGACTAAGCGGAGCGTTTACGGGGTTCTAATGAGACAGACGCGTATTTCACCCTTTAGATTCCCTTTTGCTCCCTCGATCAACGTTAGAATCTTTCTCCTTACTTACGGGAAGTTGCAAGCCAGCGTTCGGCACAATAGCTCCGCGAAAAGACTCGCTCAGGCTATCTTCCTTGAAAAGTATCTACTTATCAAACTGAGCACTCCTGGCTGATTGCAAGCCGGTTTCAACACCGGTAGCACCCAACTCACAACTCTCTTCTAATCTAGGTTCGCTTCTCGCTGATCCGACTCCCTATCGCCAAATTGTCGGTGCTCTACAGTACTGAACTTTGACAATACCTGATATCTCATATGCAGTAAACCTAGCATGTCAGTTCATGCAACACCCACGAGATTTGCACTGGCAAGCAGTAAAGCGTATTTTGCGGTATTTAAAGGGTACAGTTCATTATGGCCTCCAACTTGATTATGGACCCATGGATTCAATCACTTGTTATTCAGATGAAGATTGGGCCGGATGTCCCGATACACGTAGATCGACAACTGGCTTTTGCATATTTCTGGGTCCGGCAGAAGTTCATCTGGACTCCGCCTTAGTTAGCATCGAACGAAATAAATAAGAAATGGAAACACAGACTACATACATATATTGAATGAGAATCAATTCGTTTACATACATCTATCGGTCCCAACCAAGGCAATCAGGCACTGCCCTATTGTTTTACTGAGTGATCCGAGAAGCCGTATTCTACTAGATCCCTAGTCAGAACTCATGCATATTCCTAGCCCGACTCATATCAGGTATTCTTCTCACAAGCCCTGTTCTCCTACGACTAGTCTGCCCTAACTAAGCAAGCCATTTTAGTAAAGTCTGTTTATAGCTCCCATTCAGTTCGCTAGTATAAGTGGAACTACTGTCTGGGAGTGTATCAGATGAGTATTTTCTTTGGGAAGTTCGTACTAGGTAATATTGTCCCAAAGTAGGCGCTCATGTCTTACTCTTCCGCGGGCCTTTACCGTCAAATCCGAGTTTGGTAATCAGAATTGATATTCAGTTGCGGATGAGATAATTAATCGGAAAGCGTGGAAGTGGCAAAGTTGTGGGTGTCATTGATTCCCAAGAGGCTTAAGCAAGGCCTTCCTGCTCTGGCGGGCAGTAATATAAGAATTTTTCTAGTAGGAAGTAGCATGTGTTTATCGAACTGCGTAAAGTGAAGTTGCCTGCTTGTATGTCTACTTGTTGAAGTTAATTCCGTCTCCGGTTTCACTAGGTCAAGCATGTCAATATGAGTGGTAAAGTCAGGTTGTGTTAAGTACACTCGAATTGTCAAAAAAAAAGGGGGCATAATATTTCGAAAGTTTATTGAGTGTAAAGTATAATATAGGATAGTATGAGTGTGAATTATGTAAAGTCTAAAGTTGCATTTCTAGGAAGTGCTATTTAGAGTATGTCTAAAGTGTGAATTCCTGGATAAAGTTTCATAGGAAGGATCAAGTGTTCATTGATGGATGTATCAAGTGTTAATATCCGTGGGGCCGAGTCGTTTTTTGTTAATAGCCGTTAGCGCAGAGTCGTAAAGTGAAAATCTCAGTTATCCCACGGATAATAATCATTTTGGAAAGTATCACCCCGATCTAATAAGTTCAGTTTGTCGATCAGACGTCTCTAGCGTGTTGTCCGTTTTGGTAATAAAGAAAAGTTTTTCTCAGGAAGAGTGTCGTCTCGTTCCTCTAGGATGAGACAGTTGCGTATTAAAGTTTTGTATGGTAAGCGTATTCGTGAGTTAATCAGTGTATCATTGTCTGTCAGTAAGGTATGTTGAAGGGATTGTCTGTTTGTATTATCTATTTTTTTTTGGAATTTATGTTTGTATTATCTACTTTTTGTTGTAAGTATCCATGAGTATTAGTCAATTAGTTCTGGCATTAGGAATGTACTATTTAGTGGATTCATTCTGTGCCTGAAACTGGATCTCCAAGAGTTCCATGTGCATAGGTTGGCAAGGATAAGTGAGAATAGTAATATGTGATTCATGTTTCTCAGTAGGAAGTCTAATAAGTCATAGTCAGATTTCTCTCTATGCAAATATAGGACTCGTATATTGAGGTTAATGAGAGTATATAATACCTTTTATAGTGTCCTTGTTGTAAGACATCAGTAGAATTGTGTGTGGGAAGTGAGTTTTCAAGCATGTATCTTTGAGGTGCCCATCCCTCGGTCCCTAGTAAAGGTGTAGTTCAGGCTTTCATGTCCTAGCTCGAGTATTCGTATAGTAATTCCCGTCCGGAATAAGAGCTGGTCTAGCCAAAGCCGAGTTCAGTAAGGAAAAACAAGTCGTTTCTTAGTAATTCAAGATCATATCATCTAGGTAGGGGGACCATTCTAGTAATCGCTTAGTAAATTGCAATGCCTAGTTTCGAGAAGTTGGTAGGCATCATTATGTGTAAAGCAAGAGGACTGAGTTTCGAATCGCCCGGATAACCAAATCGGATAACTAAAGTAGTAAGTTGTAGTATAATCAGCAAGGGCAGTATATTTAGCAACTGAGAGATTTTAGTAAGTGGAAGAGAACATACCTCGAGATAGAGGCAGGAGCGAGACAATATGGGAACCGGCAAGTGGAACCCTAATATTGTCACTAAAGATGATGGATATTCTGAAAAGAGGAGTGTCTTACACTATTACTACTGACCGATCTGATGTGGACGAAACCAAGTCAAAGACGGAAATTAGCCTAAAAGATATGCTCTTGGTTGAAAGATGAGGTACCCAAGCCAAGATATGCGCCTATTCATACTAGTGTTAAGCAAATGGTGCCGGATGTTCAGCGTAAGTAAGAAGTATGGGATGAACCGAACGTATGCTTCTAAAGGACAAGAGCCGGAAGTACATCTTTTCTTGAGGCTTCATGGCAGTAATGGGACCTATGACCAATTGGGATGGAGTGCGGCTATGATGAACTAGAGAAGGGGATAGCCAGAATAGTAGCTTGAGGTTTGAAAAAAGCGTTTAGGCGCATATGCCGGTTTAACACAGATCGGCATAAGTCAGTCACAGATAGGGAAAGAAGGTCAGCATGGTAAGCTGATAGCAACGATAGGGCTGGCTTGGTAGAGTAGGTTTATGTAGAAGCACTGGGGCGAAGCGAAGGAAATGTGCCGCAACGAACACAAACATTGAGTTTCGAGTCGAGTTTGCTGGATTGGCAAGGAGGTGACAGGGATGTATGTGTTTTTGTTTCCTTTTCTCTCTCTTTGCTGAGGCATTGAGCAAAAAGCACCAGTCTAGGGCAGGAGGGGTTTTAGGTCACTGGTTTTTTCTGCTGGACAAGATGGTGGTTCTCAGTGGTGGAGATTCTCAGGGTGATGGTGTTCGAGTGGGGGTGCTTCAGGCGATAAGTACCGCATGACTTCTGCGAAGGAATCTTGCACGTTCACAATTGTGGTGTTACTGCAGCAGGGCGAGGTCGTGGTGTTGCTTTAGAGATTTGGCTGGCTGGTGTAGCCATTCTTCACTCTCTATCGGGTTATTCGAGTTACCTGCGTTGAGTTGGTTTTACTGCTTCTTTTGGGTTAGTCTCACCCTTGCAAGGATCTACATCGCCCGACTTATCTGGGCATGAAGTTGAGAGTTCTTTTTCTTGGTGGTTTCGATAAGGGTTTTTCGGAGGCTTTGACATGATGGTACTTCTTGGTTTGTCAGAATAGCGGTCATGATCTGAGTGTTAATCTGGTGATATCAATTTGGGGTTTGATGTATTTGCTTGGGAACGATTGGTGGACGAGGCGTGTCGACTGATGTCGGTGGGTAGTTGGGGTTGCTGTACCGGATTCTTCCAGTGTCATTGATGTGCCGGAGGCGGGGGATGCTCTTTTTCTTATTTTGGCGATTGAGTTGCGGCATCTGTAGCAATTGGGATGTACCACCTGGTTGGCAGCGGTGGTGTGTTCTGCTCTACATCTTTTGAGATCTCAGGTGTGGCGGTAGACTCATAGTTTATCGGTTCCTTTTTATAGACGTATATGATCTGTTCATAGACGTGTCGGAGGCAGGGCTTGTTTGTGGTAGTTTTTCCTGGTGATATTTGGATTGACTCGCGAACTTGTGAGGAGCCTGCGGGTAATCTTCGGGTTGTGCTACAACGATTGCGTGATCAAAAGCTGCATGTCCAATACTCTAAATGTGACTTCTGGTGGGATCGGGTGCTTTTTCTTTTCCAGAGTTCTAGCATCTGTAGTTTTGGGGACCGGAGTTATGTAGCGACTCTTCTGACGGGTCAGGTGAAGTGGATTCTCCGATACGGGTACTCGTGGTGTTTGCAACGAAAGAATTCGTTGGTTTCAAAGACTTTTTTCTATTTTAGTTAAGGATCAAGGTTATGTTTTTTCACTTAGTGGTTGTGCTGCAACATCAATCAATTCAAAAAGGTTCACTTGCTGCACAGACGAAGAGGATAAGTTTGGAATAAGCGATTGCTGGTAAATTAGCCCGACACGTTCTAGGTGTTCCTCCTCATAAGGTTGGCTGCTATCAGGACTGCTTGTCAGAAGTTTCAATGAAAATAGGAAATGCTATGAGGCAAGTATGACAATTAAAGTGTGCTGCTGAAAGAAATACCCTTGGGGGGGAGAAGTTCGTGTTGAAAGAATGGCTTGAGTCGTATCAGATTGTATAGAATAGGTCGCTTTAGGCTACGGGGTGACTTCGTTGACATTCACTGGAAAGAGCCAACTAACGAAAAGGAAGGGAGAGGGGGTCAGGTGCTCCGGGGAGTACTCGCTCGCGAATGGGCCCACCCGGTGTATTTAGGCTTTTCATTTCTCTCCGCTTTCAACCTCGTGCTTTTTTCATAGAATTTGATGCTCTATCCAAATTCTAGTTTCTGTGAGTACTTCCTCAGAAAAAGAAGAGTCAATGTCTGGTGGGAGCATAAAAGAAGTGAGTCAATTGCGTGTTTCCTTCCAAACAGTATGTCGTATTGTACATTCGATCGGAATCCAAGTCCTAAGGGATCCGTTTTGGTCTAATCAACAGACTGATAAGTTGCACAATTTCGTACAGAAGGTTTGAAAGAGTCAAGAGTAAGGGGTGCTCACAAGGTATTCACGTATGCAAGCAAGCATGCGAGGTCAGCAAAGCAGGCGCGAAGCGATGAAAGTGAAGATTGGAAATGAAGTAGTAAGGCCAACAACTTTCTATACGTACGAATGATCTCTATTTACTCAATTTTGGTTTCCCGGAACACTCCTTTACCAGCGATAGGCGTAGGATGCTACCACTTTCACTCAGCTTTCCATAACTTCTCAGTAGAGCTTTCTTTCGTTCACGTCATATCCATTCCTCTTTTGGGGTTCTTCAGTAAGAGGCCGCGGGCCTCCTCTTCAGGAAGTTTTTTGAAGTCTTTCCACTGAAACACTGCCATTCTATGCAAGTAGGGACTGTTCTCCACTATTCTGAAATTCTCTCTCTTCTTTGTTTTTTTCATACTTGATTGAGGGCACTAATATTTCCAGGGATTGTAGTTCCACAATGCCAGTAAGTAAGAATTGGAGACCTAGCACCTTTTCAATTCTCCAATTTCGATTTCAGTTTCATATGAAAATGCTGCGAAACTAGAGAGTCAAAACAGCCTTCTTATTTGCTTTCGACCTCAAAGCAAAGACGCCGCCTTGAATGGTTGCTTTCATTGCCTACGATATTCCCTGGGTACGAGTCGGTGACGTTCTTGATCTTTTTTCTTTTCCTGTTCCATTTCCTTGTCCAGTTATCCTTTCTGCTTCTAGTGGTAATCTCGCCTGTAGGTATCACTCATAATAGGTAGGTGCAGTTACCGGTTCGGACATCACTTCTTTTTAAGTAAATCTTTCAAGCAGACCCGAACTCTTCTTCTGTTTTTGTTCGAGCAATATATATTTCAAATTGCTATTTCTCCTTTTTAGGGGTTATAGACAAGCAGTACTGCAGACACACGGGAACATATAAGAATACATATGGGTATAAAATAGAAAGACTTTCTGTGATGCAAACTCTAAGAAATTGAAATTCTTGGTGGGAAAACGTTCTTTTATGAGCAAAGTGAAAAGGAAAAAGCATTATGCTTGTTAGAAAAGTTGTGCTTGATGCTGAATGTCTGAAAAGTGAATTGCCAAATTTCAAGCAATTTGAAAAGAAGGATTCAACGTGTTGTTAATGCAGTGATTAAAGAAATGTTTCTTTCCATAAACAACCTTTGAAGTTGATCTTCTCCTGTCCCTTTCCATATGTTTTTCTGAAATAGTATGGCTTGATTTGTTGAAAAGGCTTGATAGACTCAGTGCAAAGGGCAGCAAGCTGAAGCTTGCCTGTAGAGTTCTTCGCTCGGTATGCTTTCTTATCTTTTGCGAGTCTTTTTATATGCAAAAAGGGCATTCCATTGATACGCCCGGGTTCGTTCAGAAGAGGTGGACAGACAAGCACTTGACTCATTGCCGTGAAATGAATCCATTTTCATCTATATGTCTTGGCATCTATATGTCTTGGTGAAACTCGGGGAATGTTTTTCATTCATGTTGTTAGTCTCAACTGGATGGAGTATACCCGCTTCGTAGTGTTCACGTGATCGAAATGCATTGGATGTATGCCCGGCCATTTCCAAGATTTCATAGATATACTTTTTCTGTCATGCCTAGACACTACTGACAGTAAGATAATCAAAGCAAAGAGCTTTCTTTCTCTAGTGCTAATGTGGAAATGGAAATCCTTCCTCAACGCTCCGCGCCTTGCTTATGGAGACTGCAGTTACTACGAGTACTCTAGCATCGGGTATTCTAAAGGAAAGGCGGCAAAGCACGTACTAAGCCTCACCACCAACCAAGGGCGCGTATAAGCTGTTAATACTGAATCTAGGATGTCTAAGACAGATAGAGTGACAGGGGGTTGAGAGGCAGGGCTTAGAGATGGATGCAGAAAGCTCCCCTTGTCCGGCCAGGAAGAATAATAGCCTAGAGGTTGACCCGATGGACTGACGTTTTGGTTGGTGACTCGCAAGGTTCTGGAAAACGAAAGGAAGGTTTTTTCATTTAATAACACCACGACTGAGCCAACCGATCGCCAAACAGCGAGCATTGATCCGCGTCCACCGGCAAAGAGTCGGTAGCAGCTTTCAGATCTTTTGAGCCGGTAGAATTAATGTGTTAATCAACCATCTTCAACCTATCGCTCTTTGATCAGTAGGTTCTACTGGGGAATCGTAACCGTCCTCCACAATTTAGGTGCGGTCGCCGAACCATAGAGAACCTACCTCACGAAGATCTTCGGCAGGGAATAAAGTGAGCAAAGCAGTGGCATCAAGCGGTAAGGTATGATACACTGTAAGCTTGCGAGACTGCCTAGCGCGGTCGACACCTGCTGCTTCCCTTTTCTTGCTGCATTAGCTTAACCGTTCGCTTCTTTCCATTGCTTCAACGCTTGTTTCAAGCAATAGTCAAGAGTTACTAAAGTAGTTTGTCCTATTCAAAGCTCTAATCAGTGACTAATATGCACACAAAAATCAAGACAGTTGTTTTTTCTAGTGAGAAATCGAGTACTGTTTTGACACAGCTATAGCGTCTGTGAATTTGACAGAAAAGCAAGGTTCAAAGCCCACGGAGCGGTAGGTCGACATTCCTTCTTCTTTCCAAGCTTCTGGTGGTATCTATACCTTTCGAGACCAAGCCCTGCTACAATTCATTGTTGGAAGAGACTGCTAGATTGATTTTTCATAGTTCGCTTCAGGGTTGTAGATAATGCTCTATCAAAGAGCGCCAGCGTACGTGCTCGAAAGCGTTAGTCAACTAGCTACTTGTCCTTGCTTTTCTCTAGTGTGCCCCTTCATTCAATCTCTAACTCAATGTCTACCCACATACCTTTCCTTTCTGAATCAGAGCTTTGCTTACACATCGAATTCTACATTTGACCCATTTGACAGATATTTTCGAAAGCTGAAATCACACAGTTCTTATCCCTAATCTTACTTACTATTTTGAAAACGACTACTCTTTCTTTGCTGGTTCTGAATCACAAGCAAGCCTAATAAGAGTTCTTTCTGCTCCTCTTTCTACTAAAGACTTTGCATTGCTTTGTAGTCAAAAGCCGTACCTATATGCTCCTTTTCCCTTTCTTGGGCATAGAGAAAGCAATACATTCTATTTGATTTCTTTTCCATACATGACTTGAGCCATTTGGCTTGGTTTTCTGCTTCGTGCTTATGCATTATCATCCTAGAAGATGGTTTGTGCTAGTATTCTGCAAGTGACTTTCTTTTTTGTAGATGGAGTGGAACTACACCACTCTCCTATATCCTCTTGTCTGCGATCAAGAAGTTGACGGTATGTAGGCTCATCTACCCAATGATTGTTAACCGTCTACTCCAGTAGTTGTTCGGTTCTTAGTCGATAAGTCTGTCTTCTGTCTATTCTTCTTAGAATCTGCTCTAAAGCAAGCAAGATTTTGATGTCCTGTATGGAAGTTGATTTGGAAAGCAAATGCTAGGAAAAGGTCTTCTTTATCAGTCTTTCTTCTTATTACTGTACTGATAGAACTGTCTTGCCATCTTACTTATGAAATAGTACTCTCTGGCTAATCCATCCCCTTCAGCTGACGAGTTCTGTCCAACAGTAGTCAAGAAGCTCCATCAGTCTCATTTTTCCCTGATTGTTTGAGAAAGAATGTCACATACCTCAACTATGAAGTGGTACTGTCTACTAGCTCTATAATGACTTTCCGGTAGCATAGACCCTAAAGTAGTTACCGTTCACTTGATTTTCTTCTTCTACTTGTGGAGTCCAAGATTCTATATTACCTACTGTTTTCATATTCGACTTAGTTAGTTCTAATGATCTGGTCTTCTCACCGGACAGAGTCACATGCTTAGTATGAAAGTCTGACGGTACAAGGAAGAAGTCAAGTCAACCACACATCAAGTCCAGTCGATTTCAATGAACAACTGGAGTTGGCGATGCCTAAGCCTTGCTTATCTGAAGCAGAGTAGTATAAGAACTTGGCTCTGTCTTTCATCCCTCTTCGAGCTTTCTGTCAAATCAAGCAATGAAAAAGCAAGTGTCTTACAAATAGAGTAGTGAATCGGGTACATCTGCGCTAGGGTCAATCTTCTTGAGCCCTGAGTCATTCTACTACGATCGGTAAGGCTTTTCGTTCTACACATTATACGTTACTCACTGGGTCAATAAGTTTTGGAGCTTGGCGCTTGGGAATTCATTGTAGAAGAAAGTCAATGACAAAGTACTCTACGAAACTCCGTGAACCTAACTCAATTCTGAATAATGAAGAAGAACCACTTTATTGACTCCAGCCGACTGAGACAGACAGTCAAAGCGTAAACTCATGGGGAAGTCAACTTCTACTATTAGAGAAAAGAGGATAGCCATCTGAAACACTCTTCTTTGTTCAGTGCTTGACTTGAAACTACTGCTCTTGGGAAGATATTCAACTATTGGTTGTTCTACACTGCTTGACCAGAGAAGGTGAGTCCTTCAGACAGATTTGTCCCCGTCAAACTCTTATCAATATTGGCTGTCAACTAGACTATATAGCAATAGCAGGATTTTCTTGTTCTTACTCATTGTCTACAGAACTGATCTTTCTCATCATAGGACATCTAGAGCATCAGAACCAAGTCATACCAACTTGAAGGAGGGATTCTTTTTACTGCACATAGGCGACGTAGCCATAGATGCTAAGCATTTCTTCTCCTATATGTCTACAAAATAGACAACTTCTACTTGATCAGATAGAAAGCACCCGCCTCCACAACCAGCTTGCACCAGATCATCCTATCAACTAGACACAAGGAAGATTCTGACTAGGAAGTTTCATTCTACTTCTCACATGTGCACCGGACAATTGTCATTCCTCTCTATCAATCTAGTAGAAAACTTGACTTCTTGCCTATTAGGACAGAAATAGCTGAATCAGTGAAATCTGTATTTCTAAGCACACCCAGTTCGATTTATCCTTATCACCGCCCTTTCTTTGAACCTTGTAAATGATCGAAGTTACAGATATGAACTGAGTGCCATTTGATGAGTAAGATCGAATAAGGGAGAGGGGTATGGAAAGGATGAAGTAATGAAAGAGGAAGTCATTGCTAGTAGTAACGACTTTTCACGATCCATTGGTTCATATAGAATCCATGTCCTAGGTTTATCAAAAAACATTCTTTTCACTAAGCGTATATAATAAAAACAACCTATCACGCTAGTCACTACTCCCACTAAGGCTAGGAAGTAAGCCCCACAACCCAAAGCGGCGAAGAACAAATAGAATTTGCTACAAAAGCCGGCTAACGGGGGTATTCCTGCGTATGAAAACATTGTCATGGAGAAGGTAATAGCCAAAATAGGATTCGTTTTGGCTAGAGCGCCCAAATCCGCTATATATTTGACACGGGTTTGGCGTAATGCTAAAACTATGGCGAATGCATCTATCGTCATTGATGCATAAATAAATATACCAATGAGTAGTGATTGAATTCCTTCTATGGTTCCACATGATAAACCAATACAAATATAACCTACATGTCCAATCGAACTATAAGCTAGAAGTCTTTTGACTTTCGTTTGGGCCATGGCGGCCAGTGCTCCTAAGATCATAGAAGCAATGCTGCAGAAAAAGAAGATTTGTTGCAATGTACCTCCATAGGAAGCAACAATAAAAACACGTAACATATTTGCCAAAATAGAGATTTTAGGCGCAATAGAAAGGAATGCTGTCACCGGGGTGGGTGAACCCTCATAGATATCAGGTGCCCACATATATAGAGTCAAAAGAGAGATTGAGTCCGAGGGGGAGGGGGTGTGATTTATTGGGGGCTCGAGAGATTGAATAGGTAGGGCCCCACAAGTTTGGAATTCGCCGCTGAGGAATTCACACAAAAGGGAAGGAGTTTTTCTCGACGAAAAAAGTGCTCTCTGAACCGAACGTGAAAGTTTTTTTCCATCAGACGGCTGTTCACGTAACTCCACTCTTGGCTTGGATTATATATCCATTTGATCCGCTCTCGGCCATTCCACACGCTGCCTAGCAGAGACGTGGTTATCTGACTGAAATGGATGCTCTCTTTTTTAGTAGATGCCGAACCTGCTGCTCCGTGGGCGGACGCAGCAGCTACATGGACCCCTTCCTTTATGTTGTTGCCAGCGCTTTCCCGGGCCAAGCCGGAATTCGAAATGTTCAGGCAAAGCCCGAAGGCGGCGGGACCCTCGGCCTTCTTCGTTTTCGATGAAAAAGAAATCGACATCTCCAAAAGCGTTTTCCTTACCCAGTGAGTAACTACCCTTTGAACTCAGTGAGGAACTACGGCATGAGAGATACACGTAGAACGTGTCCTTTGTTCGCAACATTAGTAGTTGCTCACTGAGTGAAAAGAGTAGTGTATCACTGGGAGCAGCATTTTATTCTCTTCTAGAGAACTTCAGGATTGGGGAAGCATTCGGGAGGGGCGAGGCCTTCATTTCGTTGGTAGAAGCAGAAAGGATCCAATCCATTCGGCGGGAAAAAAAATGAACAACTCTATTTACTTGATTCATAGATAGACAAGATATAGATGAGATTTCTTTCTAGCCTGAATTTAGACATCCTTTGATTTGACGTCGAGATGTCCATGTATCTATTATTTCATCCCGATTCTCTTTGATTTGATTAAGATAGTTCGCACGGCTCATTCTCTCGAAATTGCATCTAATAAAATGGAGAAAGCGCAGATGGAGCCTATCCCCTTATCTTCTATATAGAACACTCATTCCTATTTCTTGATAGAAAGATCTTCGTCACGGACGAAGGAAGCCTTTGTTCTTTTTTGATATGGAAGGAATTCCAAGGCAGCAGCTTCCCACAAAGACCCCACCCATACGACTATGTCGCCTTTTGAATCGGCAGTAGATTAGGCTTCATAGCAACTTTCATTCTAAAGGAAAGCGAATATTAGTCAAGAGGCTTCTTTCTTGAAGTAGCAAACATATTCATTTTTTCCGGGCTCCGCGCACCTTTGGTACTTCAGGCAAGCAGTTTGATAGTGACCAACTATTAGAGTAGAGGCTCGCTCCTGTAGCTCGCGGGCTCGTTCATTCACTCGTTGGGCGGCGAAGACTTACAATTCCGGAAAGGTCATAGGGTATTTGAAGCTAAAGCGACAGTTGTGGAAAGCCGAAAAAGCGAAAGCTTGCTCGAACGAAAGGGACTATACCCTAAACCTCGGACGCGAAGACGCAAAGCGTCACTTACTTTTCAAAAGTCAGGAATGAGGCTGACTGAATCTATCCATCAAACCGTCAAGGAAAGGAAGTGCGTTCCAACAAGCAACGGATTGAGCTGCCCTGCGCGTCGTTGCGCTTTCGCGCATCCGTTTTCTTGCAACGAGTAACTACTAATGTTGCGAGTTCAAAGGGTAAGATAGGCGAAGCACTTCTTCAGCTTTGCCTTAGACTGACGGAAGAAAACGAAGAAGTAGGCTGAATGGAAAAAAGGAAGGGACAAGGGCGGTCGGCGCTTGGCGCGAAGGCTGCTGGTTCGGTACGGTACTAAAAGTCCTCGGACTTCCAGGCGGTTTTTCTTTTTGGCAGCTGTGAACCCTTGGATCTCGCCAATACAGCCTCCTATGGTTTTCGTTACCGAGATATCTTTTCTTTTTTCCCAGGGATTTTTGGGGTCATCAGCTCCCATGCTGCAAACAGTCAAATCTTCACCTTGTCGCTCTTCTTTCCTCGTGGGCAGGAAGCACACCAGCAGCGTGCGTTGCGTGATTCCACTGTGTGTGTTTTTTTTCACTTGACTGGGTGTACAGTTGACCGGAAGAGAACTTCGATTCGCCCGGCCAGCAGGCGGGCTAGTGCTTATCTTGTGTGACAACACTACAGAGCGAGTAGCTCTTCTAGTCGGGCAGCTGTGTGAAAACACTCCAGAGAAAGCAGCGCTTTTGTGTAACATGCTAAGGTCTCTTAGCTCTGACGAGGTAGTGATGAGTTTCACGCGCTCTAAGCCCGGCCCGCGCGCAGTTAGGAAGATTGGCCGCAATCTGAGCGGTACCACCCATCCTACCCTACTACCTATAGGGGGCCGTCCATCCATCAGCCGCCCGAAGAGGAACTGCAGTGATCTTGAATAGGAATCCTACAGCTATAAAGAGAATCCCCATCAAAATACCACTAGATGGAGCACCAGTGATTTCGTATCCGGTCAAAATCTTGGCTAATTGATCGAAGTGGGTAGCTCCAGTAGACCCATAGATCATGGAACAAATAGGGTGGGTAGGCCCAACCACCACACTACACGTATAGACAGACGCGAACCCCCCTCCTTACCGTACGTGCGACTCTCACCGCATACGGCTCGCACAAAGACTCTCAAATCCATCCCGAGCTTTTTCTTCCACCTCTCCAATCCAATCCTCAATCAAACTAGCCTTCCCCAGTGGCTGCGAACGGCTTTTGTCGAACAACCTTGCGTGTTCGGGTGCTTCTTGCTTCAAAACTTAAGGACTAAAGCAGCACTCCTGCTTCGAAGCTGGAGTTTGATTCAAAACGAAAGGGCGCGCCGCGCCCTCCTGCAGGGTGGGCCCTTCCTTCGTCTATCGTATGTCTCGCTTGGCTTCGTCCCGAACCAAGGAGGCATGATGGCGGGCGCGTGTGCCGACTGCAGAAACTACAAGCCGACGCCGGAAGCGACTCGCTCCTATTCTCGTCTCGTTGGGATTGGATATAGGTGGGGAATCCAAAACTAGAGATCGTCTTTTTTCGACAACCTCTCTAAAACGCATACGAGACAATTGAATGAACTTCACGGCACGGAAAAAAGAAAGAGCTTCGCTCGGTTTGCCCCCCGGCGGCTTCCGCCTACTTTCTATTCTATGAAGTCTACAACAAGTGGGAGAGGCAGGATTCGAACCTACGTAGAAAACCTTCAACAGATTTACAGTCTGCCGCTTTTGACCACTCGGCCACTCTCCCCTGTCTTTCCGGGCAGATGCCCCCCTTAGAGAGTTCCTTAATAAGAAAGAGGGTGCCCTTCGTTCTGAAGTGAAGAAAATAAGATGGAACGAACTCCCTATTAGATTAGCTAGTGTTCCGGTAGAATCAATAAGGTCATTTAGTCAGTTCATCAAAATTGATGTAAAGCAAGGGGCGTTAGCCGCTTATACGACAGAAAGCTTTCCCCCCCATTGCCATCGTCGGCTTTCCCTTCCCCAGCCTCCTTCGCGCGCTTCTAGCTAAGTGGAGGAAAAGAGGCCTCGCTTCTGGCGAAGCTGCGAGTGAAGGAGCAAGTGAATGAAGGAGCCTGCGAGCATAGAGTGAAGCGCGACAGTCCCCAGGCGAGTCATCTTCCTCAAAGGAGTGACCATCTTTTCTTCCCTTCTACTTAAACTGAGCGAGCAGCAAGCGTAGGCAAGAGTTTACGTAGGGGTAGGTGGGGGGGAAAGCAAGCCTTTGAAGGCGGAGCTAGCCGCGCGTACTCTTCTGCTATCAATGAAAAGCGAAAGAAAAAAGCCCAGCGAGCGTTCTTTCACTCGCAACATTAGTAGTTACTCGCTGGGCGTAGCTTTTTCTTGACTTCTTCCATACGTCGAAGAATGGAAGGGCGTAGCGTTCGAGAAAACTTCCTCCTTATTCTATTCAAAGATGTCGTGGACACTCTTTCATTTCAAAAAAGAGTTTGATTTTCTTAAGAAGCAAATAGCATTTCCTATTTCTTTGTCCCCAGGACTAGACTTAATATATATATGTGGATTCTGAATTATCCGTCGCTACGCTGTTCCCAAGGACTAGCAAAATCGAAATAGCGAAATTCTTGGGTCATCTCAATGGGTTCAGAAACCACACGTTTCTCTGGATCATCATAGCGTACTTCCACATATCCACTAAGAGGAAAGTCTTTTCGTAATGGATGCCCCTCGAAACCATAATCTGTTAATATACGGCGTAAATCCGGATGATTGATGAAAGAAAGACCAAACATATCCCAGACTTCTCGCTCCCACCAGCCGGCTGATGGAAATAGACTGACTACCGAAGATATTCGTGTTACTTCGTCTGCACTTGTTTGTACACGAATGCGTGAGTTATACCGAGTACTCAGTAAATTATAGACAACTTCAAATCTGCGTTTTCTAGAGGGATAATCTACTCCGCAAATATCGATCAAAACTTGAACCCTTGTATGGGTATGCCATTTGAGAAAGCACAACAACGGGAATAGGTAGTCAGTATTGGTATAAAATCTATTTCCATGTTCCGATCTTTTCATTTTATGTACCCATTTCTTGGGTAAAATATCCCAACTATATTGGAAAATGAATTGGTTATCCATCAATCTCAATAAATCAAGTTGTCTTTTTTCCGCTTCTTGCTCTATGAATGAAGAAAGACTTGTCGGAAATCGCCGCGTCGGGTTGGTCCAACTAAGAAAGGCATGGGAGTGTAGAGGCCGAAAAAGACTCGCTACCCAGTGAGTAACTACTCTTTGAACTCAGTGAGGAACTACCTTTTGAACTCAGTGAGGAACTACCTTTTGAACTCGTAACATTAGTAGTTACTCGTCTGTTACGCTTTTGAGAGATACACGAACGTAGTGTATCTCTCCAAAAGGAACATGCCGTAGTTACTCGTCTGTTACGCTTTTGAGAGATACACGAACGTAGTGTATCTCTCCAAAAGAAGTAGTGTATCGTCTGTTACGAACGAAAAGCCTCTACGACAGAGAGAGAATAATCAGATCAAAATCTTGACTAAAAAGAAATACCAAGTTCCTTTCAATTTTGGCAAATAGTTCAAAGTTGCTCTAACGATTCTACATCTTGATGGAGATGCTTTCCGACTGCTGGTTTTGTTAAGCCCCGGGGAATACAAAATCCCGTCCGCTTGCCTTGATTTTTTCATGTTTCTTCTCGGTCCCAGCCTTTCCGTCAAGTCGTTCTCGTCTAAACCCTCAGGCGCATTCTTCCTGCCAGGCAAGCAACAATTGTGAAAATTCTCATTGTCTTGTCGGAAAGAAAAAAACTTCCTAAACCGGAATTCCAATTATTTTTCTAGAGTCAAAACGCAAATCCAACAAATGCGGTTCAACTTTTGTTAAGCATATAGCGTTTGGATCAAATTCAGTAAGCTCCGACGGACGGCTCGCCGCTTCATTCTTTGCGTCTCATGCACGGGTGGAGCAACGAGGACATACTATCTACGAAAAAGAATCCATCATCGAGGTGCGTATTATCATACAATACAAGGTCTTTATTATCTTATAGAAAGAAAGATTCGTTCTACTTATGCTTTTTTGGCGGCTATGGAATGAAGATATGCTTCCCCTTCTTGGAGAGACCGGAGTGGGTTCACCCGAAACTTGCAATTGCTTTGCACTTCTCCTTTCTTAAAGCAATTCACAATTGCATAGGAATGCGGTCCTGGTAGAGAACCTTTTTTTGATTCCGGCATAGAGATTCTCTCTTATTCATTGTATTGGCAGAGCGGTTACAACGCGATTAGTATAAGAAAAACGGGGCTCTTCGTCGCCCAACGAGTGAATGAAGGAACCGAGGAAATGGTTGCGTTTTTCTGGGGAGTAGAGTGCTGCGAGGTTCCACTCATCGACATTTCTCAATCCTTACTAGGATCAGTAGTTGAAGTAGTATCTCTTACTTTCTGGTCAAGTTGGTATTTCTGGGATTGCCTCTTATTTATGGATTTCCGAATTCTATTGACACGCATCAGCCGAAAACTTTCCGTCTTGCCAAGTCCTTTATTGCCTACTTCTCGAAAGGAGTTGGAATCTCTCTCAATTTGGGAGAGGAATAGAGCTGCCAGTCTGGTGAGCGGAAGGAGGCGAACTACTACTAATTGATGTTATCGAGTATAAGGGAAGTATGTAGGGAAGTTCCGCTTTGGGAGGTCAGTTTTCTGATTTCCCGTGGCCTTCTTGAAGAAAGAAATTGAAAGTAGGAACACTCTTACTTACTAATCCTCCTTTCAAGAAGCAGTTACCAGAGCTTATGACATTACAGTCTGTCAACACCAATGAGGAAAGCAAGCCTTTTAAGAAAGCCGTTCAGCTAGCCCAACTTCCTCAACCAGAGCACTCAGACTGGCCTTCTTCGACGAGATCAGACAAGCCAAACCAGTCAATCAAGCACCATGGCTACTGTGCGGTGACTTTAATGTCACTGCACAGTTTGAAGAAAGAAGCAACCAACATTACGACTGGCGGGGAACCTCATCCTTTGCTCAGCTAATTAATGAATCGGGCCTCAGAAATTGGGGTCTACAAGGAAGATTATACACTTGGTCAAATGCAAGACATAGGCCCACATTAGCCAGACTAGACCGTTTCCTAATATCCCACGAATGGGCTGACCTCTTTCCAAACACCATCCAAACAGCACTACCCAACACAAACTAAGATCACTGCCCATTGATGTGCACGGCCCAGTCAACATTCCTCTAAACCAATTTCGAATGGCAAATTTCTGGCTTCAAATCCCTGAGTGAAACTCACTCGTGCAAGCAAGCTTTCTTCTTCTTTGTTAGAGAAAGAGTAATAAGTAGGAAAGAAAGCAGAAACTTCGTAGACTGAGAAGTAGAAGAGGTTGACGTTAGCCTGTTAGAGTCAATCTACTATGCTGTAGAGAAAGGATAAGCAAGCAAGTGTGAATTACGAGATCAAAAGAGATAAAGTAAGTAAGTTTACTGGGTATAGCCTTTCTGAGATTACGCAGCTTAGTAAATCAAGCTATTTAGTATACCAACGCACGCGCCTTTCAATTTCAGTTATACCTGCGGGACACCGGGTAGAAAATCCTACTATGCAAGTGGGCAAGCTATTACTTTGATTATGAGTGGGACAGGCATGTGAGCATTTATGACGGAAGTATGACTTTTGAACGAAACCCTGCGTTATTTAATGAGATTTGCCAGAGAAAGCACTTTGAGAACATAAAATGACTTTTTTAGTAGACTTGGAAAAGTAGAAACTATAACCTTGGGTATTGAGTAAGTGGGAAGGCAATACTTTTTCAATTCAATAAGTATGGAGAGCCAGGGTAGAAAACGGTGGAAAGTGGGACAGGAAAAATAAGAAAAAGAAAGTGAAAATCAACTATTACTTGTTTGCTGCCTTACGAGTGTAAATAATAAGTGAGCCTGTTGGAATCATCAAAGTGCTATGCCTTTTTTCGACTTACCTTATTCTGAAAAAGCATCTACTACGGAGACAAGATTAACCAGATCAACAGAAATCAAGTAAGCACTCACTTTTTTCGATAGGGTGGTAAGCTATGCCGTAGCCAGAAAAAGCATAAGTAGACTGGTAATAAATAAACTCCCTCAGAATCCGGGGGAAAACACAGCATAAATCAAATCCTACTATACGAGTAGAGAATGCCAGTTCTAATTAATACGGAGATTACCCCCAGGGAAAGACAGCAAACAAGCGGGCAAGTAAGTAACAATAAGTGGTAATAACTACTACGACTTACCTTACGTCTACTGGCACTTCAGTCTATTACCCGGAGAAATACTGCTAGTAAGAATAAGTGGGTATAAACTACTACTATAGTAGAGTACCTTGGTCAAGAAAAATTACCTTGTTAACTGGGACTCTTCGCTAATCAGTGCCCTAGTAAAGACTGTTTGAAGAAAGCATACCTAGTGGAACTGCATAAGGAGACTGTTCAATTAGAAAGCTATGCCCCTCCCTTTTGACCTTTTTTTTCCAACATTGTTTTTGCTATTTTTTTCTTTCTTTTTCTCGTGTCGGTCCAATTTCATGAAAAACATAGGAAATCATCAAAATCAGGCATGTGTCAAGCAAATAGTAAAGTTTCCTTCTGTGCATTTTTTCGCAATAGACCTGAAGTGCACAGCATATAGCTATGATGAACACATGCAAGTGGGAAGGGCTTTCCTCCCGCTAACGCCCTGCTATCAATTTCGATTTAGTCTCAGTAAATAAAAGAAACTACACGCAATATGAGTTTCTGAAAAAAAGAAAGAAGAGAAATGTATTTTGCTCTTTAATGGATTCATTGCCCATGCATGCTCACCAACGGGTTAGTGCCGTGCATTACCTGGTTGACGCCAAACACTCCCTGAATTTGCCAATTCAGTTTTGCAGTATGTATGGTGAAAACACAGTTTGACATTTAGTTGTTGCCAGATTGACACTGTTTCATTCATAGGTGGACACTGCATTATTGTTAGGTCGACCCTTCAACATTCCCAATTTGACACTTGCTTATGTTTATGTTGACCTTAATAAAGAAAACTATATTCAAACTGGAATTTTTTCAGGTTGACAATTTTCTATTACTAGGTTAACAATTGCTTATGTTCAGGTTGACAGCACTAGGAACATTGATAATACAATTTTGTCTTTTTTTGATCCAAATAACACCATTAGGAGCGGAGAGATGGGGCACGTGGTACATCCCCATAGCCTAGTGAGCTCGGTAAGGAATGATTTTGGAAAGAAGCTGCTTTCTCTTTTGCACTCCTCTTCCTACTTCCAGGACTACTTCTGACAGAAAGGTACGGGTGGACAACATAAAGAGAACTTACCTTTATCTAACTGGATTGGCTATCACTAACAGACGACTCGCAGAACATGAAGAAAGAGAGCCCGGAGGAAATCCATGAGTTGGGGTATTCAAGCTGTAGTTTGAACCGCTTCGCCCTTGTCATTCTATTGCTATTGAGTGGCGGTTCAAGACTGACAAAGGCAGTTCGAATCAACTAAGGTCACCAGGAAGAAGTATTTGATTTTCAACTCGTTTGAATTAGAAGAAATAGGATGATGCGTAGAAATTTCTGTCAAGTTATCTTGGGCGGTTGGAGACTGGAATTTTTATGGTGGTCGAGCAAATAAAGGTATGGTCTCGTGAAAGGGATGGTTGGACTTTGCCCCACAGTCAGCTATTTATGAGTTCTTGAAATTCTCATAGGTCATGAATAGGCAGGGTGGAATGAATAAGTCTATATCCTTGTTGAGAACATATCCTTCAACACGGGAAATTCGATTCTGAAAAGAAAGACCAAAATACCAGTAGTCTTTTCAATCGCTATTATTCATCACCTACACTATAGGTACTGAGAGGCAGCACAGCTCATTCACTGATGAACCTTGCTTCCAAAGCGGTGAATCTGCTAGCGAATTGCTGAAATCAAAGGAATCTCTTTTTAGCCTCACCTAACGCTTGCTTGGTATCAAAAGTTTGACCCACGTCAAAAACTACACTTTCGGAGCGAAAGAAAAGATCCACCAATGGCATAATGAGTTTAGTTAGCAAATGCTAGCTAGTCCTCTATTTTGAGATGAAATTCCCAGCCATTAAGAGAGTCTCCCTCCCACATTAATGCCAATGAAAGTCAGATAAAAGTCCAGCAACTCCCGACCAGGAACTTCCTCAACCTATCTTTCGTACCTGGTTATTTCCCTAAGTTCTGGTTTTGACGAAAGCTAATATGATGTCGGCTCTTCCCTATGGAACTTTGAGAATTAGAAGATTTCGCATGTTTTGATACATATATGTCTATGTATAAAGGAAGAAGCAATGAGGCTGACCACTGAATCAACTAGGGCTCAATGCGGAATCCCTGTGCTTTCCTAAAACTCTTAGATCAGAAGCTTGGGTCTGAAACCTCTTTATGACGAGATCTCAAAAGTGTTGCTTGTTTCCCTATCTACGAAATGTGCAAAATGCTCGTGAAAGTAAATGCTCCGCCCGCGCCAGTCTTACTTATTTACTACGTTTCGGTTCAGCAGCCCATTAGTCTCATCTCTTTCGTGTAGATTCTGTCTTTTTCTTTTTGTGCGAGCCTCACGAGCGAGTCAGTCAAGTCTGATCGGCCCACCTTTCCCCGTGTCCAATCTATCTACGATATAAGTTCCACCGCACATACATTCATAGAAAAAGAATTCACTGTTGCCGTCCTTTCAAAATCAAATAGCACAAGGAAGGACCCTCTTGATTCTAATACTAGTCAAATCAAAATGATGACGCAGCGAGATTGGATTTGTCCTTATTTTGTTGAGATAACGTTTATTCTCGGAAAAAGGGTACGCAGTGAAGCACACTTTTTCATGCTTTGATCTATCGGATCAGTGATCAGCATTTCAATTTTGCTTCCATTCTGTTTGCTGATTTGCCTCAAAGGCATTGTCAGAGGTGATGTGAAAAAACAGTTGCTGTGACCGTAGTTTTGAGTCATATTTAGATGTTTCCATATGAGTTTCTCTGATCTAGATTTCTTTCACACTAGCACATGCCAGCACCTTATTCTACAATAAGACATGTATTTGGATATAACCCAATGTTTTGCGTTTTAGTAGGACCACATACTGAAAATCGAGATGTCACTGCCCCTACTAGAAGTTCTCCCCGATTTGGCAAAACAACAAAGGGACGCAGTGAGAATGGTAGGATATGAACTAGATCAATTCTCATATACGGGCGGGCCATGGTAAGACATGTTTCCCTAATAGATGGGTTCTACTTTGGCTAAGCTTCATACATGAGCACTCGTGTGCCTCTCATGGCTTCAAGATAAGTACTAATCCTTGAATGATAATACCCGTTCTTTTTGATAATAACTATCTTGATTTTAGTTGACTTTTTTTGTACATACCCCATTCTAGGAAAAGAAATCCCGGACTATACACGAATAAGCACATGGCTGCCTCGCACGGCATCATGATAAGTATTTCTCATCAATGAATTATGCAAGTTGTTTTTCATCATAATCATCGTAATAACTCCGTTTCACTTCCCTAAAATCCGGTTTTGTAGCAAAATGCTCTGAAGAACGCAAAGTTTCTTCCCCAACAAGAAGTTCGCCCGCCCCGATTTGCCAAAACACCAACAACTCCAAAGGGAGCAACTCAGTCAAAGAGGACGGGGCAATGGAAAGTCGAGGACACCGGATCCGGGCAAAAACGCACCAAAGGACAACAAAGTCTTGAGCAAGATGGTAGATATCCCTGTCATGGGCATGCCCAACTTTGATCTTGGTATTGAAAGTCCGCTAAAGACTGGTGGTAAATCTTTCCAATTTCTTGGGTCGTTGAAAGGTCAGCCTAGTACCGAAACAGTGTTTGTTGAATCAAGACTTTTTTGGAATGGAGATCTCTCTCTGTTAAACGCAATCTCTATACCCCAAGTGCTTTTCCATAAGAAGCCTCAAAATTGGAGCTTGGAATATAGCATCTTTCGTGACCCGTCATCATGGTTGCCAAAATCCAAGCCTTCCATACAGGATTTGCATACTTACGCGAGCCGAGAAGAAGTGAGTGATGACATAACCGACTTGCTTGAGAAATTGATGCATGATCTAGTAGAAGATAGATTGGATCAAGTTATCATACTATACTGGGAACTTACTTAGAAGACTCTAAGGCCTATCCCGGCCATACTCCTATTTTCCGTTTGATGATGAATGAAAACAGTCAGTCTTTCCCTATGCTTACCTTTATGCTCTAGTTGAGAGCTATCAGACATTTCAATCTATCGCATTTTTTTCTCACTTTCCGATGCGGAATGTCGAGTCCAGCCTCAATATGATTGATGCTTCTTTATGGGAAAAGGGGGACTCATGCTGAGCGGAGGGCGGTCTATCTTATTCAATGGCCTTGATCGCCACTTCTTGTGTTGATGTCAAAATCAATTGGTTTAGGCAATCGACTTCCTAAAGAGGAAGTACTTGTGCACATCAACAACGCATATCCCCCCCGTTCTACACCTGATTATGCACTCACCTTTTGGGCCCATATAGGAAGACGTCCTTTCAGTGCACGCCAAAGCAGCTTTTCCTGGAACGCTTCGATCTGAACAACTAGGTCCCTCATTCTATGTCGTCGACCTTCACAAAGCGGTTTGCACACCTTGGAACAGCTGGAAAGATGGGAGAAATCGTCTGGAACCACAACGAATGCATTTCTTGCTCCCTCCGCTCCGTGTGAGAGTTATGCAATTACTTTCTGAAAACAGAAAGATTTTTGTATCAAGTAGAAGCGAAAATAACTCACAGGAGAACTCCAGATGGCTCCGGCTAGAATGAAACACCTACTAAAGAGCTATCAACTTCCCCATCTTGCCTCAGCGAGAACATGAACGAGCCTATAAACCGAGTCCTTCCTGTTGTGGCGCATAGGTCATGCCATTCCTTCTTATTCGTACCAAAGGAAAGTTTTCAAAGAAGCATTCCCTCCATCACTGAATTCAGGAAGCATAGCAGGAATAGCACTAGGCATGCATGGGAAAAATATATTGAATGCTTAACAAATGAAAAGCGCTACTTCAATGCAGCCTTAACTCAAACTACATTATGCAAGCCCCACGGAAACCTACCTATAGTCTACCAGTGACGGTGACTTGGTTGCGTAATATGGATTCTTTAAGCGAAAGTCCATCAAACTCCTCAATCTATATCAACAACATGTCGTGACCTGTTCAATCCATCTGTAGAAGCCTGATGTCACCATTCCCTCGTCTAGTTCTACAATAAAGTCCTTGGTGCTTTGAATTAAGGGACTTGACCGGCGTCCTTCGCAATAGGAGATGATGCAAGAGCTGATGTTATAGACATAAAAAAGAACCACGAGAAGAAAGTAAAGGAGCCTACAATGGAAGCACCAAATTCACTGTGCTAGTATGGTACTGGCACAAACCAGTGAGTGCCCAACAACAAAAGATTGAAAATAAGGTTTCAGTTACATGTTATTTTTCAATACCCCAGTGCCAATGGCGTGTTCCTAATAAAAGAAAATATAGGTCTGGTAACGAAAAGTGACACGAGTTGTTGGATGTGCCGGTTCAGTCAAACAAACCCACCTTTCTGATAGTAGGTAGTACTTCTTCAAGTCAAAAATTACGACAGAGAAGCAAAATAATCTTAACTGGGTCAAAAAGGGTATTTTAGAAAAAAGGATGCCCTCCTACAGGTATTGTCATGCTCGTCAGAGTCGCAGGCGGGTGACCTAAGCCTATCCTATAGTAAAGAAAGAAGGGGAAGGATATGGAGCTGAGGAAGGGGGAGCAACAAGTCGAAACAAGTATGGGTCCAAGTCCTCCCTAAAGGCGGGCGGTTGCCTGGTATACAAGATAAGCGGTTATTAGAAAGAGGTATCCGGTTTTCTTTCAAGAGAAGTTTATGCGTGATAGCTTGGGATAGATTTTGATAGAGGGTAAAGGCATTCACCAACCAAGTATAGGTCGGCTTTGTTTATTAGTAGGGCTAGCAAATAGAGGTTTCTTTATAGCGAGGATATGCTTAATAGGTTATTGAGGCATATGCATTTTAGTCTGCACGGGCTTACAAAGAGGCATTTGGATAGCACAGATAACCGAGACAGGAATAGTTGTCACGAGATATGAGAGGGGGAGTTTCCAGATGGGCAAGAAGGCGTGAAATATATAATGCAAAAAGCTTCGCCCACAGCTCTATGGTTTTTGCAACGTTTCAATGCTTCGCCCCATTTATACGCGGGAAATGCCGACATAATCCATCTGGAGCTCTCAACGATTAGTAAGGTTTTGCATTAGTATTCGCGGACTTGGGTTGCGTAGCTCTACAGACAAATAATTTGGCAATATATCTAGGAGAACCAAGTTTCTCAGAGGTTGAGATAGGCCGCAGGAGGTGAGTATCCCCCTGCTTCAGGGAATGGTGTTTTATTGAATGATTGTTCGCTAGGGGCGCAGCGATAGCGGAGAGAGGCGAGATTGAAGAGCGTGGAGCTGAGCTTGTCCCTTTTCATGAGCTAAGCAGCAAGGTAATCGGAGTCTAGGTAATAAACGAGAAGCATTGGATTGGACCGATTTCGACGAACCCGTGTGATCCGGACTTCATGCGCACCACGTACGACTCGAGAAATAACCCGCCGAATTCTATGGTATAAAAGGTGGCTTACGAGCTTTAGCGTGCAGAATCAGAACTATAAAGAACCCATACCCCAGGTGCAGCATAGTTGGGCTGCCACAACTTGTCTTAAGAAAATGGCCATCACGCATTACATTGCTTAGGCCCAAATCGGCCAATAATGTCTCTCTTTGTTATGAGCTGAGCACGTAGATAGAGTACTTCAAGAAAATAGTGCACCTTCTTTATTGATTTGACTTTCTCAGAGCCCCCTTACGTACTGCTTTTCTATGGATGCCTTGATTCTAAGTGTCTCATCCATCTCCACTTTTGGCGGCGTGTAGAGTAGAGAAATGGACAGTTCGTTACTATGAATCCACGTGTTTGTCTTTACAAAAAAGGTTTAATAAATAAAGTATTATAGGGAAAAAAGCAATGAGAAGGCTGGCTGCCCCGGATAGAGTCTTGCCAAAGAAAGGAGCAGTCGAAAGAGAATTTAATACTTACTTACAGCCCATGCAATGACCAGTGTGTTTTCAAAGGTGAGATGTTTTTTGAAAAGAAAGATCCACTCAAGTGACTTTAGAATAGTATAAGACAAAGCTGCGTAGGAGAGAAAAAAACACATGTTAAATTAATCGAATTTTGTGGAGAGAGAGCTTTTCGTTCGTAACAGACGAGTAACTACTAATGTTACGAGTGAAAAAGGTAGTTACTCACTGGGGCGAGATGTCATTTCATTTTGAACCATAGGCTTTCTCTTTTTTGCTTTGAGCGCCCGCCCGAGGTTCTAGCGAATCTATTCTATGGTCACTCATTCCTAAAAAACAGGAGGAAGGCCCGCCTTGCTTGCGTCCACGGGTTTACTTATAGAATTGAAAGAAAGAAGTTCATTTGGAGTGCACATCGGCCTAGCTTGCTTGCGAATTTCACTTCTGTGTGTTCCGTGTTCCATTTGCTTAACCCAACCTATTATGCATCCCCTTGGGAAAAACGAGAAAGGGGAAAAAGTCCAAGGCCTCTACTTTTGTTAATGGAAATGCCTATCGATCCCTCGGTCTACCCACAGTACTCGCAAAGAACAAGTTCTGCTCGTATTGCATCTTATTAGTTTTTCTCGATTTCCATGCGAGAAATGTGAGATTTGTTGGTGGATGTACACATATATATAATATACTGGGACTGTCGATACAGAGTGAAATGAACTACCTGCTTTCCAAAGAATCCCGTCGTTCTTCCTTACTCAAAGACTCTTGCATGCACCTGCATACGCAGCTAATTCTTTCAAGTAGTTACAACGCTTCCGTCTTTTATATATAGGCATTTCAAGAGGCCCTTCTCCTTTTCTTTGAAGGAGTTGCTCTTATCTGAAGGCGGCTTTATCTAAGAAGGATTCTTCTTCTCTTTAAATAAAGGAGGTTTAGGTTGTTAAGAATAAAAAGCAATGTTAGGGGTCCTTGCTGTAGCCTACTTTCTTGATGCTCGGAATCTACGTTCGTTCTCAACGTTCAATCCCGTCTTATCTGCTCAGCCGCCTAGCGGAGTTGCCTGTGTGAGGCATCAAAATTGCCTTCCCAGCGAGTGGAAGAATGGAGCGAGAAGAACGCTTTATTAGAATTGAGTTGTTTTATACCCAAGTGAATTGAAGCATTCCGGAACGTCGATCTATCAATCTTCCATGCGTGGATGGATAAGCGGCGCTACGTTGTGGTCTAACTCTAATCCCAGGTAACGCTTTCCTATAAGGCCTTTCTTCGGAATCCATGACCGGTGAAAAGACATACTGGCTTTTGAGTACGGCCCCTTGAAACATTTCCCCCTTCCTTGGATGGAATAGTGTGAGAGGTGGTTGGAGATGATTCCCACTTCCTAAATCAAAATCGGGTTAGCTGAGCGGTTCCGAAACAATTCTTTGATCTTCTCGGAAAGCTGGAATTCTACATTTGGAGCGTTCCTTCTACTCGAGAACCCTGGGCTTACAGCCTATATGTCGTTCCTCTATTCTCTATTTAGCCAACAGAAACTTACCCACCACTTGCAACACAAAGCGCTCACCTGTGTTAGACTATACCATTGAGTCAAAGAAGGGAGACAGGAGAAAGTCCTTCTAGTGTAGAATCGGCTTTAGGGAATTCCTTCTTTGATAGTATCGGTTATAGAATAGCCTTAGTTTTGCGTAGTTACATGAATTTCTCCAAGAGATAGTGTAGTTGCCTTCTCCGCTAGTAGTAAATGCCAGTTACCCGCAAGAGAATCATCCTGTTTCATTCCTTCGGTACTCTACTGTAGTGAGTTCCTTCGATACTCTACTTTTAGAGTACTAATCTTATCCTATATAGCTAGCAGCTGTACTGAATTTCTATTGGTCTTTTATCGGAACTCGAGCGATGTTTTTTTCTTTCCCGAAACATGGGCAAACGTAACTCTCACCTCGAATGGTGAAAACGATCCGGAATGCATTTTCTACTTATTGCTATAGAAAAATCGTTTAGCAGAGCGGAAACATAGAACATTGAAGGAGCGAGTTCGGTGTATGCTCTTGAACTCTGGACGGCATAAGGAGTTTTGCCTCGACCGCATGTAATCAACCGGTCACCTTCCACCACAATTTAATACACGATTCCATAGGAGGTCCGGTTCCCCTGCAAAGGAAGATCACCTAATAAGAAAGAAAGAGGCGTGGGGTGTTGTCCAGCCGTGACAAAACAAGGGAAAAAGAGAATCATTCGAGCAAGGAAATGGTAATGGATTATTTGGTTACCTACTCACGTGTCCCGATACTAAAAAGCTTTGAGTCGAGATGGCCCACCTTGTATTTACTCCAGAAACTCTATTTTTCAGAAGTGGACGGGGAACCGAACCCAGGCTGTGCTGACGCCTCTTTGATCCTTATATTGGCTTTCTTTAGGCTGGCTCTAAAGCGTTAGTGGTGCAAAAGAAACCATTGAATTTACTAGGCTAGGCTGACTGTAGTTGAACCTTGAAAGCTTGCTCGAGACTACGAGACTCAAGTCAGGGTGGAGCGCACTTTGCCATTTGAATTGGTGCTGAGCTGAGCAGTACTGCCTTCACCTCTCTCCAATCCAGGCAGCTGATATTCCTTTTTATGCCTTACCTAATTGATTCCCCCTTAGAAGTCAGTAAGTCCTCTCTCTGCAGCTAAGTGTTCCTCACCCAGTGAGTAAGGTAGTGAGTCTCTCGTAGCCACACATGCCGTAGTGTATCGTTAGGCAACAGCGATTCTATTGCAACACTGATTCAAAAAGCACTCTTTTCGCTCGCTACACTGTTAAGTCGAGCCAAGTAGCAGAGTCGTAAGGATACTTAGGTCGTCGGGCGGGCAGTAATGCTTCTTCATTCCATAAGTTATTAAAGAAAAGTACACAAAAGAGATAATTCATAGCCGGAGGGAGCCTTTCCTTACTTTTATTCAACGAAGACAATCCCGTCTTCCTTCAGTAAGCTCTTTGCGTGCCATATTTGGGGGGAAAGCTAAGCTCTAGCGAGAGTAAACACGAGACCCCACTTAGGAATAGCTAATGTTTTTGTGCAGCCGCCTTCAAACATTTACATCTGCTAGCGAGGAGCGGAGCTAAGGATCTAACTAAAGAAAGGGCTGGCTAAAAGAATAAAAGAAAGGAGTATGGATTGCAGTGCAGTTGAGCCTATTTAATATTGACTGGGGGAAGTCAATGAGTTAAGCACCAGTCAATTTCTCTTCTCACTTCAGTTCCTACGAACAAAGAAATGAAATGAGCCCGTGACTACCCGATCCAATTACGAGCAGCTGTGGCAGGGGATTTACTTAACAAAGGATATCAGTGGAAAGCGAAGCGGGGCTTCTCTTGACTTTTTGAGCCCGGTAATATAATAGAAAGCTTACCACACTGTTCCATAATAGGCTCCACGAGAGTAATCCTTGTTGCCAATAGGCGGCTGAAGCCCTGGGTATTGAATACGAAGGTCTCTGCCCTTCCACGAATGGTTTACTGAGTCAATTCTTTTGACTTCCAAGGAGTCAAAGCATTAACCCTACCCACCTAGCCGGATACTCTCTATCAGACATCTCCTCATCTGCTATCTCACTTCCCACTTCTGAAGCTACCTCTTCGTCTATAAAAGAACCGGTAATAGGGAGGGGTACCAGTCTCCTGAAAGCCATGCCAAGACTCAAAGCCGTACCTCCACCTACAGATACCTCAAATGCGAAGCTGGTCTTATTCCCTTTCTACCCTTCGTGATAATGCATCAGCGGCTCGGTTTTCGCACCCATTGCACAGTGTAATTGAGACCTAAAAGCTTGCAAAGGCTCTTGTGTTGCATGGAATGGGAACACTTTTGATCTAGCAGATGCTTAAGGCGGCGCATGGTGACCTCCGCAGATGTAGGTAGTGGCGCCATTTCTTCACCGTCAATGCCAGGAGCTCTTTTTCGTATGTGTCAAGTCCTTGGTTTTGAGGACCTAGACCGTTAGCTTGGCTGATATAGGCAATGGGTCTCTTGTTTTGTCCGTCCCGATTCCTAATGCACTAGCATCCTACTAGCGGTTTGCCCAAGGGTAGATCAACCAGGTCCCAAGTATGGTATTTTGGAAGAAAATGAAGAGCTTCATTCAGGGCTTTTTCTCTCGAAAAGATTGTGGTTAAGTTATGGTGGCAAGAGCAAGGTAGCAATGAGAGTAACGAAGGTAGTGAGATTGAGTCCGCACGCTAGTGGATTGACGAGAAGTGGGTAATGGTACAGTAGACTGGTCTTGTGAGTGAAGAAGAATCCTCAGACTGAAGGGGCAAGTCCGGAGTGGCCATCGGCTTACTATCTGATGAGCTCAAAGAACTAGCATTATTGGTGGGTGGGAGTCTCAGGAAAAAGATCAAAAGAGTATAAGTAAAGAGGCGAGCAGAATTGGATGGAGGAATAGAGAAAGCAGAGACACTATCAAAAAACATTTGATGTTCCCACCATATTACTTATTTTATACCATTTCAGGATTACCTTTCAATGTAGAATCATTAACCTAAACTTACCGTATTACTTATTACTATTAACACTCATCCGACCCACCAATTCCATAAGCTAGAAAAGTGCCTTCTGCTGGCTGCTTAAGAACTGTCAAAAAAAAGGATTAGCCTAGCTGTCCGAGAAATGGTGCATAGAATTGCTTCTTCACCTCCTCCTTTCGAATGTCAAAGAATCATTTGATATCAATAAAGCCTCATACGTGACCTACCTAGGTAATATCTTCTTCATCTTTATGCAACCAGAAATACCACTCTATGGATCATTGCCACCACTCGTATTTATTCTATGCTTCGCTCCTGGCACAGGAATTTGCAAGGCCAAAGCACACTGTTATTTACTCAATATGTCAGCTCCTGATCGATCTATTTCCTCAATATGGGCTGACCCCCGGCACCACCATTCGTTTCCTGATAACCTCTAGTTCGAAACTGAGCCAAGGAGGAGAGCAGGTCCAGTGACACTGATCAGGATGGGCAGTACCAGAAACGTCAGCACTGGCTAGCAAAACTCGAAACGCTAATCTTTTCCATCTGATAGTAAACTCCTTTATTGATTTTCAATAAATCCACGTGTAACAGCAGCAGTATTTGGAATGTCAAAATGTGTATACTTTTTGCGTAAGCTTTGAAGCGAGCCTGGATGAAAGGATAAAGCGTACCCCCTCGCCCGCTCTCTTCGATCCTCAAGGCAGTAACGCACCATGACAGTAAAGATGGTTTGCCATGGAAATTCTTAGTTGACCCGAGTCGCCTTTGCAACAGTTACGTGGAGTAATAGAAAGTCAAAGAATTGAAATAGTGAAGTGAAACGGAAAGCTAGTTTTTGACAAACTAAACAACTAGCCGCTGCGCGCCTTCGCTTTTCTTGTCTTTCTTTTCTTGTTGAAAGAGTTCCTTAGAGTCAAAATAGCATCCAACCAGGTAGTCAAGCTTGTTTTGAAGCATTTGACCTACCTAACTATTCTCATTAGTAAGACCATTCTCATGCGCCAGGAATACTTTTCTTGAGTTCACTATTTTCTTCTTTCTTGTGCGAGTGTTATTTTGGCAAGGCTTACAAAGCTCACATAACCAAGCGAGCGAACCCGCCTTCATCGAGTCAAAGCAACACAAACCTCCTCATCAATCCACGCCTTATTGACTCTGCCAGGCATCTTCCCCGGTTCCGTTCTTTTTTCTCAACTTTGTGACAATTTTCATCTCACGTATAGCTTATTAGAAAAGCCTTCCATCTTCGAACCTTTTGGTATGTATTGCTCCCTCACTATAGATCAGATCCACCGGACGAGAAGAAAACCCATTCCGCACTGCTGCTGAGTCGTCGGACTTATCCACCTCAGGGATTCGTGGAATTTCCGTTTTTGAATTGCGTTGGGGGAAATCTACCAAAGCTAGGCAGATAGATAGACTCCTTTCCCGCTGCTAAGGGGGAGCAAGAAACTCCATCATTTTCTTTTTTTTTACCAGCGCCCTTTTTTCGGGTACTCAGAGTCCTCTCACTACCAACCAGCATACATCATCATCTGGCTGGGTCTTGCCGGTATCAACAACGAGAAAGAAGAACCAAATAGAAACAGCAACTCACTATGGCTCTTGGCCCAGACAACGTCCTAGGCGTAGGGGAGATCAGAACAAGAGGTCACGCCTAGACGACGCTCGTACTGGGCTGCAGTAAGTAGATCGAGAGGTCGTTCCGCCCCTTGTCCCCTTTGAACTCGCAACATTAGTAGTTACTCGTTGCAAGAAAACGGATGCGCGTGCTTTAGGCTTTCGCGCAGGCAGCCGTTGCTTGTTTGGGTAATATGTTCTCATACAATCTTGCTCCAACTTGATTGATTCTAGAGGGCCTAGCTGGCGAGCGATCCCAGTCCGCGGCAGAGAACAAGACAGCAAGCGAGCGTACCTTTGTTCGCTTCTTTTCCACCAAGCGCAGAAGTTTCAGGATAACTGTAGGTCGGTGGCTACCTAAGGAAACTCTGATTCGATCCGCCCCCCGGCTGGGAGGCATCTACCTCATCCCGATCACAAGGAGAGGTTCACCATGATGGGGGGTAAGGTACTTGAATTCTTTCCGTTCCGGAAAGAATTCAATGCGTAGGGGACCATCCTTTATTTTGCGGCATGCTCTCAGATTTACGGATTCCCAGGGGGTCGAGGGCCAACCAACGTTGGCTGACAATGAAAAAGGCTTGCGAAAAAAAGTAGCGCCTTTTCAATAGAATTTTCATTCATATAGTCGTCGTCTTGAAGTGGTGCGAAGCGGCTTTGCCCCGGGGAGCGAAAGAGCTACGCCCTTTGGTTGTGAACTGCGGGTTCTTCTATGTGGGGTATTTCCCCGGACTCTCTGAACGCCGAGCGTTGTGACTTTACTTAACTTAACGTAGTAGAATGCAGGCTAAGTACGCACTGACGCTCTCGCTACGCCCTCAGCCCTTTTTTCGCTAACTCGCTCGCCTACTAAATACAAAGAAATAGTAGGCTAAGGCCGCCGCTTACTTCGACTGTAGTGGGCCTTGCCTTTTCCTTTCAATTCGTTCATTCATCAAGTAGGCCGGCCGTCAGGTCCAACGTTTAGTAGTAGCGTTGACAAAGAAGGCCGCCGGTCAAAAGACAGCTATAATTGGAGTTAGGCGAGCTTTACAAGCTACCTTGACTCTGGATCTGAGGTGCGAAGAGAAACATAGATTTTTGATGACTTCCACTTCTCGATCCTTAGGCCCGGAAACGTGACCGACCTCTTTGGATGAATGAAAGAAAGGGTTGGTTGATGAGCCCTAGCCCTGTAAGCCCACACCTGTGTAGAGTAGATCGTTCAACACCCGCGGCACAAACCCATTTTTGACCAATTGGTCCGTCTATCATAGGCGACCGAACGGCCGCCCCCCGTCTTACTAGACCAACCTGCTATAATAATTCCATAAACACCTAGCGAAGATATGGCAAACAAATAAAGTAGCCCTATGTTCAAATCGGACAATACCATACCATAATCAAAAGGTATAACGGCCCAAGCGACCAGACTTAACATAAAAGTAGCCACTGGAGCCATTCTAAAAAGGAAGAAATTAGCACTACTTGGTGAAATAGGTTCTTTTAGAATCAATTTCAACCCATCTGCTATAGGTTGTAACAATCCGAACGCTCCCACTACATCAGGACCCTTTCGACGCTGCACAAAAGCCATTACTTTACGTTCAGCTAGCACTAAAAAGGCTACTCCTAGTAAAAGTGGTATAATTAAAAAAAGTATTTCCGCAGGAACTGCAATGTACATTTGCGATTTTCTATTCACTCTAGATCGGGCCTTACCTGGTCGACCCAATCATGATATTGAAGGAAGGGACCTTTTCTCAAAAAACAAAGCCAGCGCATGAACGAGCCAGTGAGCTACAGGAGCGAGCCAGCCTAGTTTGGGTTATTCTTTTCTTTTCAAAAGTGCTTTTAGGTTCTTATCTTTGATTCATTCTTCGGCCTACGCCTCACCCCAAAACCTATGGGTTTCTATTTGATTTTGAAAAGATAAGATTTACGTCGCGTTTTTTGTCTCCTTGATAGCTGGAAGTTCTCCAAAAGTATGAAAGGCTGGAGGACTTTGTACCATCCATTCTAGTGTGGTGGAATTCTGTTCAAGAGCCCAAGGGCTTGGAGCACATTTTTTGGTTTTTCCACTGCTTAAAGTGATGGCGACGACCAAGAAGAAACAACAAATCCCAACTACGGATATATAAGAACCGAAACTGCTTATAGCATTCCATCCGGCGTAAGCATCTGGATAATCAGGAATGCGACGTGGCATACCCGAAAGCCCTAAGAAATGCATTGGAAAGAAGGTTAGATTCACCCCGAAAAAAGTGATCCAAAAATGTATTTGGCCTAACGTTTCAGGGTAAGTCCGACCAAAGATTTTACCTACCCAATAGTAAAATCCTGCAAATAAAGCAAAGACGGCTCCCATAGAAAGTACATAATGGAAATGTGCAACCACATAATAAGTATCATGTAGAGCAATATCTAGTCCAGAATTTGCTAGAACTATTCCAGTGAGTCCTCCTATGGTGAACAAAAAGATGAACCCGACTGCAAATAACATAGGTGTTTTGAAGTGTATCGAACCCCCCCACATGGTAGCAATCCAACTAAAGATTTTAATTCCTGTGGGTACAGCTATGATCATGGTAGCTGCGGTGAAGTAGGCACGCGTATCAACGTCTAAGCCCACAGTAAACATATGATGAGCCCAAACAAGAAATCCAAGAACACCTATACTGATCATGGCATAAACCATTCCTAGATAGCCAAAGACGGGTTTTCTCGAAAAGGTAGAAACGATATGACTAATAATACCAAATCCAGGCAGAATGAGAATATAAACCTCTGGGTGACCGAAGAACCAAAAGAGATGTTGGTATAAGATGGGGTCTCCTCCTCCAGCAGGATCAAAAAAGGTTGTATTAAAGTTTCGATCGGTTAATAACATTGTAATTGCCCCTGCCAGTACCGGAAGTGATAATAAAAGTAGGAATGCTGTCACTAGAACGGACCACACAAAAAGGGGTAATCTATGCATAGTCATTCCTGGTCCACGCATGTTGAAGATAGTTGTTATAAAATTGATAGAACCTAAAATGGATGAAACACCTGATAGATGAAGACTAAAAATGGCTAAATCCACCGCTCCCCCGGAATGGCTGGTAATACCACTTAAAGGCGGATAGACCGTCCACCCAGTGCCGGTACCCACTTCAACTAAGGCGGAGCTTAAGAGGAGCAAGAGACTTGGGGGCAACAACCAGAATGAGATATTATTTAATCGTGGAAATGCCATGTCAGGTGCACCTATCAGAATAGGAACAAACCAATTACCAAATCCACCTATCATCGCAGGCATCACCATAAAAAATATCATTAAGAAAGCGTGAGCTGTGATTAAAACATTATAAAGTTGATGATTCCCACCAAGAATTTGATCACCGGGTCGGGCTAATTCCATACGAATCAGTACGGAGAAGCATGTGCCCATCACCCCTGAAATGGCACCGAAAATGAAATAGAGAGTCCCAATATCTTTGTGGTTAGTGGAGAAAAGCCATCTTTCTATTTTTTTCATGATCAACATATTATTTCCATTTTCTCGTCGTTATCAGAGGGGGGTGGACCCCGCCCGGCAGGCGGGGCAATAAAGCAGAAATCAAGTGGAAGAGGGATGAGAATCCCGGACACACCAAGCGGGTACCATTTTAGGTAAGGTTCAGCAAAAGCGATTACCTTGTGGGAGGATTTTGACTCCCGATTTTAGCGAGAGCATCTTTCAAGAATTCGTTCTTCTGCGTAGCAACCTCAATACTCGCATTGAGTCTAGAGATCTCTGACTGGATAATGAAATCTAACTGACGTCAAAAAGCCTCCTTATTTTCTATCAATTCGGTGAGCTGTTGGTTTTGAGCCTGTAGCTCTTGGAGATTTTGAAAAGTCGCCTGTGCGACTTCCAAATACTGGGTCACTTCGGCCAAAATAGCGGCTAGATCCATCGTCTGTTCTCTTCTTTTTTCTTTTCACGCCTTTCCTTCGCTAGGCAAGCAAAAGCAGAACGTTGGTAGTGTTGAATCAAGCTAGGAAAGATAAGCAGTTGATTGAGTTTGCTAGGCAAGGAAAAGCCTGGTCTGGTAAAGGAACTAGTCAATAAAAGTACAACGTTGATATGAAAGCTGTTAGTTGATATGAGCGAGGAACTGAACTACTTTAGTGGAGAGCCCCAAAAGCGAACAAAATATATACTTCATTTCAAATAGCTTGGTCAAGCACTAGAATGCGTTAAGCATCTGGACGGGACGTTTCTTCACCTTCGCTTCTCGAAGAAACTCGTAAATAGTGTTTGTTTCTGTTGAATACGCTTTCTCGTAAAGATCATAAGTTCTCAATCCAGATCCGTTGCTACGTTCAATAACGCCAATGCTTTTCAAAAAGAGTAGATAGCTAGCACCGGTTACGAAAGGTGAGGCAATAGATAGGACGGGAATCTTATTTGGATAGTAAGCTAAGTTGATTGTTGGATGGAGCTCGCAGAATATACTGAATCTCTTGCTACCCAAGGAAGGGGCCGACCAATAACGAGAGGCGGTTAGAGCCTTTACTTTAGAACAGTAAGATTGAGCCTCAGTAAATAAGAAATGTCCGGGCATGTGCGTAAATACGATTTCAAGGAGTGATGTACAAAAGATTGCTTGCTGGCGACCTTCGGCATAACAAATAATTATCCACTGCAAAATAGACTAGTTACGATATAATGTGAACGTGGGCAAAAGCCAGGTCTCTAGGCATAGGCCACAGATACTTGTCTGAGTAACTAAAGGCAGTAAAAAGAGTCAAGGGATAGGCTTAGGTCAAATAAATAGGAATAGGCCTCTGGGCGAGACTCCAATAGAACCGATTCAAGTGACAGATAAGCATTTTTCGATACTGTTTTTGCGCAAGAGGGGCTTTTCGTTCGTAACAGACGATACACTACGGCATGTTCCTTTTGGAGAGATACACTACGTTCGTGTATCTCTCAAAAGCGTAACAGACGAGTAACTACTAATGTTACGAGTTCAAAAGGTAGTTCCTCACTGAGTTCAAAAGGTAGTTCCTCACTGAGTTCAAAGAGTAGTTACTCACTGGGTACAGGATAAGCATATTATGATAAGAGGCTAGGGAATAGTCTCCTAGGTCGATTTCAAATAAACTCACGCAGCTCCATATATGAAATATGCGCTGAAGGAAGATACAAGTAACTCTTAAGTAGAAATGGTTCTCAGGTAAGTAAGCAATATTTGATTTTGATTAATTCCAGTCACACTTCGGAGTTATATAATAAACCAAGGAACGCAGCTGTTACAATAGCAGCTGACATAACTGTTCATGGGAGTAGACTTATTCCTTTGTTATGGTTTTGCAACCACTAGAGAAAAGACGGTTGAAGCGAGAGTGCACAAAGAAAGTCCCGGGTCTCTTCAACGCAGCGCTAAGCTATGGTTTAATGCTGCAGGAGGATAAGCCAGATATTGAGGATAAGCCAGATATCGAGTATAAGCCAGATATCATAGTAGACAAGGGTTCGGCAAAACACCATGTTACTAGAGAGTGCTATATGGAGCAATACTTAATTAGTCAAAAAAGTCAAAGTGCCCTATCCTGTCTGTGTGTAAAAGAAATACATGAACATCAAGCAAAATACTATTAACTAACTGTGTTTGAGCGCTACCTTATTCTAGCAATAGAGAGAAAGCGCTTACTAATCAAAATAGTACGAAATGTCGGGAAACCGAACATGGCGAGTAATACTGAGGTGAGGAATAATTCCTCCTGTCTCATACAATTTGTAGTCAATGAGACATGATCGCGAGGCTGAGACTACACGCGCTTTCTTTCGTTCCGCCATTTTGTTAAGGAGTGTGCAGGGGGGTGATGGCAGGGTAAGTGCGGGGGCTTGAACTCAGAGCCGGAAGAGTATTTCTTGAGCAAGACAGAAGGGTTTCTACCCTCAATTGAAACTCAGTGAATGCCTGTGATTTGGATGGCAATCTATCCATGAAAAACAAGTGTGAGCATCTCTAAGCATTAGATAGTAACGATTGACACGAGTGGAGTAAACTGCCCAGCATGCACAAGCTACAAAGACGCAGAAGAAACCCAATTTGCAAAGAAAACACTTATGAGCCTTAGCTTTTTGACAGTCATGGCATAAAGAAAGAGAACTTGAAAGAAGAAACTTTCCATTTATTTGTGTGTTTGCAAAACAGTTCTAACAATTCTATCATTTGGATGACTCAGGCGGGAGAGACCTCTAGGTCAGTTCACCAAGGTAGGCTTTATTTAGTAGGAGAAGAGAAAGTAAGAGGAATCTTGTAGAGGCCGCCTTCAAGCTGGTGAGAAGGATTTGCTGTGTTGCCCCATCCTTGATTCCACAAAAAGAAGGAAAGAATACAACAAGAACGTCATTCTCTATAGTAAGTTGAGAAATGCTCAGAAGGTTCTTGGCACATGAAGTACATTGGTCAGGTTGAGAGTGCTGCTTGAGAGGGAATTTCGGGTCGGTGATTTGGTGTATCTGAAGTGAAACCCTTACCGACAACAATCTGTGGTGAGACGAGAAAATCAGAAATGAAGTCCCCGAGACTTTTGCCCCTATGAAGTTACAGAAAAAGTTGGACATGTTGCTTACCGACTGAAGCTTCCACTGGTATCAATGGTTCACCCGGTTTTTCATGTATCCATGCTGGTGGGCGACACCAAAGAATTTCGCTCTGACGCACCAATGGTGGGTCCAGGAGGAGAGATGAAGGTACCAGAGTCGATTTTGGAAAGGAGAATAGCGAGAAAACTGAAATTTGACTGGCCACAACAGCGCTCTTCTGCTACTTATCCGGCCTACGTGCGATGTCAAGTTGTTCACGAGCTGGGATGCGAGTCTTAGATACTTCCTTGAAACTGTTTGCGATCTCCACCACACATATAATATAAATAGACTCAGATTGTTAAAGGAAGAAATCTAGACAAGAGATACTATCGTCAGTTTAGTTCGAAAGTGAGCAGGCGAGTCAAAGACGGAACTCTGAAAGAGCGAAAGAATATCATTTCTTAGTTTCACAATCCAAGTAAGTAACGAAATCGATTTATGATAAATACAAAGAAGAAAAAGCCAAATCAGCAGATGAAAACTAGGACAGACTTGACCTGCGGCCTCATCCTCCGGATTTACTGCTCTACTCACTAATTCTTAAATGGTCTTTGAATTGGTCAGCTTTGTCTAGGGTTGAAAACTGGGGTTTACTTTCTCGAGTCTAATTACTAGGTGTTACAAACAAACTCAGCTATATACTCTAGGAAAGCTTTCCCAGCTATCTAGTTCCAAGGCGAGCAACCCTTGCTATATACTACTTTATTGATTCTAGCTCGACTTTTTCCATCTAATTAGTGCTATTAGTGCCTATAGCTCTGTTTGAAAAAAGCTAATAGTATCCCCCCGTGCCAGTGTACCGAAGAGATAGCTCAGCAGTTTGACCCCCCTCCGGGGCTATCGGAACGCTTGGGCAGTTGTAACGAGTAGTGCTATACATGTATCCAGTCCTATATGTATGCTTGGCCAGAGTTGTCAGAAAAGAATTACTCAGGATCGAACAAAGTACTAAATAAACCTTCTCGGGAGACAGTGCAGTGAGAAATCAACTATTTATGAGATAATATGCTTCTTCGCTGCTCTCTGTACTCAGCCCTACGCTTCCTGTCTTAACGTAGCCTAGTGTGTGTATTTTTTGATTCTCATACAGAAGTAAACTAGCTGGTGGATTCAGTCAGTGGTCAAGCTTATCGCAGCGAGGACTTGCAGTTCGAAAATAGGAAGGGCTCTGTACTCAAAGTAGTAGTTTCGTAGGTTTTCTTTCGTTGTGCTAGAGCTAAGATTTCTATGAAAGTGTGAGGGGAAGCCATAAGATTTGGAGTTAGCAAATAAGAAAGCAAAGATTGATTTGTTGTTCGAAGCGGGCATAAGAGAAGTTGCTGACTTTCAGTTTGAGAGCCAAGCTATAGGATTTCAAGCTCGCTTATAAGATAGCCACTCACATATCAGATCGCAAGCAGGCTTGGCTCCTTTACATAGGTTTCATCTTAGTTTGAATTCTTGGTTGTCGCCCTCTCACATAAGAATGAAAGTAACCACTCAGGTTTGAGAGCCAATCTGTTGTTTAGAAAGTATTAGGCCCTTCTCATGCCCATGGTATTCTAAATAAAGCAGTAGTAAGGTTGCAAGCCAACAAGAAGGAGTGATATTGGGCTCTAGCAGGTAAGATATAAGATTTCGAGTGCAGGTTGTCGTATCCATCCGGGCTGGCTAAAAAGGAACTGGATCTTCGTAAGAAAGCCAAGAAACTGATTCGAAATGCTTAATTTGTAAATGAAGAAAAACCAGCTTGACCTGCAGTACGCCCTACTCAGCACCGAGGATAATTGCCAGCTCATTCCCCGCTGCCCGAATCTCCTTTTTCCCGAGGTACTACTCCCTCGCAAGTACTTGCAAGAAAACATTCATGTAGTCTATAAGAAATACTTCGTTCAATGGAAGTTGGTACTCCTTTGTTTGTGCTTAATGATAACAAAGTTTGTGTATCTGGGCAAGTCAATGGCATGACATCTTTCAAGGGAAAGCTAGATGGTTATTTCCAAGGGTTGGAGAAGCCTGTTCGATTATTGTAGGTTTCCCTTCCTCTTACCAAAGTGCTTGACCCGAGGAGATTCAAGGGGAAGTTTCACAAGCTAAGCTATAGGATTCGGACTTTAGTAAGCTAAGCGCGGAAGATTTCTATATAAGAAGAAATAGCATTTCCTTAACTTCATTCTATCATACTCAAATCGCCTCTTCCTCTTCGCTCGAAGGAAATCCTTTATCTAATGAGTTAGCCGGGCTAGACAGCCAGTAGTTCGATCTTTGCCGGGAGAAAGGAAAATTGACTTCTTACTAACCAGAGTCACGGTTTCTTTTAACAGCTCTTTCACTTGTCGTTACATAGCTCGTTCAAAGCATTCCACCGTGGATGACGATCGTAGATAGAGAGCTGTATAATCTTACCTTTCAGGACTGCTCCCCTATGTTGATGTACCTGCCATTAAGGTTAACAACAGGTTATTAAAGGCGTTTCAGACTAAAGAAAGAATGGACTAACTTACTTCCAGGCTAGTAGCTAGAAGAAGAAGAGGACTTGCTTACGAGAATAGCGCAAGGAAAACTCTCAAAAAAATCCTTTGGCTTGGCAGGGAATCTCCTTTACTAAATAATTTCCGTTGTATGCAAGCCTAGAACAATAGCATGATGAAGCAAGAAATTGCCAGGAAGATCTGAGTATTGAATTCCTCCTCAACAGAAGACTGAATTCTGATTCTCATTAAGAGCATTCCACCATCCAGGCAAGCATATGCTTCGACCGAGCGAGGGCCCGTCCTTTAAGATAAGAGGAATAAAAGCAAAAGTAGGTAGCATAGGGGTAGGTAGGCGGGAGAAAGAGAAACCATGCTTGTCCGAAGATCTATTTCATTCTAAAGATCATACATCTTGACCTAGCAACAGTAGGAGTTCCGGGCACCTACCTATCGATTGGGGGGATTGGCAAAGTCTAGCCTACCGAAAGGAAAGGATGGTATGAGCGATACCGACAGAAAATCAGATAGAGTTTCTTTTTGGTGTATTTTTTCAAGAAAATGAATCAGACTAGTCGTTCCTAACGGCAATACGAACTAATTTGGTGTTCCGCTTTCTTTGTCAATTTTCTTTGTGTTTTTTTCTATTTTCTTGAATTTTGAAGACAGGATGGATGGATTCCTCACAACGTGAAGAAAGTGGTGAAGGCTTGGACACACGAGGTAGATCCACAGAAAGGGGTAAGAGTTATAGCCCTTACGTAATAGGGCCAAAATCTCAGTCCCAACACATCAATTGAGTCTGTAATTGTTGCAAGAAGAAGGGACACATCAAGCAAGATTGCTTCAAGTTGCAGACAGCGGAAGATCAAGGCTAATTACAGGAGGTGTAGATCCAAACAAAGGACAAACAGTCGGGTACCGCTAATGTTGCTACTCGCGGTGATGATTTTGCACTGTTTGCAGAAGGTTTGTCCGGAGATGAAGACTTAAGCAGCCTTTCTTAACCCTTTGTGATGGAGTTCTTAACCGATGCAGGTTTCATTCATAGTGGCCCCTTTTTCTCCATCTTGATCTCTGCACCATCTTCTCTCAATTCATCATTATTTTTTGGTTCACCCAACTCATCATTATGTTGCGGTTCACTCTTTACCCCTTATTTATGATGGGGCTCATTCATTTCCACATCTTTATGATGGGGTTGATCATTCGTCGGGTTCATTATTTCGTTCTCTTCGCTATCTTTCCGTCTTTTTCCTTTTGTCACTTCACCTGTATTTGGTACATCCAAATGCTTGTATCTGCTCCGAACAGACATAAGTTCGAGCATTCGAACAACCTGGCACTCTGGAATAATTCCGGAATAATGAATCCAGGTCGGCAGACATAATATATTTTTCACCTTTCGTGAAGGAATGCAGTGATATCAAGTTATACTCAGCACCTTCAGCTAATTCGTCTTTTACTATTGCTGCATCCACTACGTTCCATAACATTCCTGGGCTTAGCTCAAATAGTGCGTGGAAGACCACACTCTTTGCTTTCTTCTTTCCAACACTGCTTTTTTCCCCATCTGTTCAGATGCGATCACTATACGAGAACAGCAGAAAAAGCTTTATATCTCATCTCTTTCTTAAGAAAAGTTCTATTGGTTAGTTTAGCAGAGCAGATAGAAAGAAAACAATATTAAGAGCAGACAAGCTTTTGTTCATTTTAGTGGAATCTTGTAAACCAAGTGAATGTTTAGCGTTAACACTTTTTTCTGATGCAGACGAGGTTGATATTTGTTTGACGGATGAGATCATGAAAGAGTATGTAGTACTCATGGAACTCAAAGAGTTGTTTCTTTTCCCCTGGAATAGGCTTTTTCCCGTGCTGCTTTGTTTCTTACCCAAAGGAGGGACAAGCAGATAGAATTTCCGAAAGGCAGGAACTGAGTCAAGTTGTGATTTCATCTACATTTTGCGTAGAATAACAGTTAGAATTTAGGAATAAGAAGAGAATTCATAGGGATGAGAAAGATAAGTAAACACCTCTTCCTGAAAGTTCATAGAGATTACCTAAGCAAGCAGCGGATAGATATTCCGTGGGAATGGCACACCCTCCCTTCTGTTGCAAATGCTTCATTGCATTTGACAAAAGCATCTTGAGTTATTACTAAAAAACTTGTTGTGAAAACAAAAAAGGATGTGTGGGGGGATGGATTTCACCATCTCCGTTCCTTTTATCTATTCATTATTCCTTTGGATGCTGGCATATCCTTTCCTCCAATAGTGAGGCGAGAAATGAGTGCTCATCTCTTTTTATAGATTGGCCGCTTTAAGACTCCCCTATACTCTCATAATGATTATGGGAATCTACATAAGAGCGTATCCATTCCGTTTGCGTATCCATACCGTATCCATACCGGATCCATTACGGATCCTCCGTAAGCCTTCCAACCTTAGTGATGGTAATGTTTTCCCATTTAGCTTTCTCAATTTCCACTACCTTATGAAATTCCCATTTCATTCTATAGACTCTTTTGTTCTTATCATCTCTTTTAGGTTTTTCTCACTATTTAGGAAAAGTATCTCTTTTCTGGGGGAATCGGGGGGGTATACCTTGTTACTAGGCAACAGCTTGACTTGGATAAAGAATTTCTTTCTAAGCAATAACTTAACTCAGGGTGTAAAGCGAAGCGACCTCCATTATTTTCCAGTAGCTGAATGAATTCTTCGTATCGGTATGAGTAATTGCTCAACTTACATGCTTTTCCATTAATGGAATGATGTTACGATACGCCTCGATAAGTGCAATGCGGTGTTCCCCCTCATACCTTTTTATGGGACTTATTTAGTGTCGCTGGTTGCAGTTCATCCAAAGCCTGAGCTAATTCCGCTAGAAGCGAAGAGCCACAATCTCTACAAGAACCGTCTGAAGACGAAACATTGCTCCTCCCCATAAAATGCTGAATTTGATCTCGCAGTGATGTGAATGAAATAAGATTATTACTAATAAAAGCATTGATGATGGAAAGAAGGTCGCCGAGCTTTCTAAAAGCTCTTAGGTAGGTGTTGGTTATGCTCACTGCATCCATAGCGATAACAAGAAAGTTCTCGTGTACCGTGTAAATTGAGGAATGCTGTAAACGGCATGCTTCAATAATGAAGCTTGCTATCGCTGCATCCTTCTGATGGATGAAATTAGCGAAGCTCTTTTGCTTTTTCCAGCATACCTTTCACTTGTGGGTACAGTAAGAGTGATCTTACTCCTCTTCCCGCGTTTCTTATCGTATACCCAAACATGGGCGGAGACCTTTTTCATGTAGTCTTGAATAGTGTTGAAGATGCCCGTTTTCTAGCTGACGGGACGACCCAAGGATGCTACAAACCAAGCCACCTCGTTGATAAGAGTCATCAGGTTCTTTATTTGCTGCGGGTATTTATAGCTCCAAAAGCGAGAAAAAAAAGGCCGATGCCACCTTACCTTGTCAAACTCATTCTTCTTCAGGACTGCTGACAGATAATCACCAATATCAACGGCCGCGCTATGGAGAGTATTTCCTTATACCAACAGCGCACCTTCTTAACTAGTTTTCGCGAGAGGTGTTCAGAAACTACACCTCCTCTAAGTAAGATTTTCAGAAATCTTGAAGCTCGCCTATTAGTGAGGAGTAGAGATCATTGACACTGTCGCTGTTTCCACCAAGTAAGTTGGTGCGCATAGCCAAATTCTTATCCAAGAGCATGATTTGGTAAACGCTAGAGGAGGCATCCATTGATATGGGGTGATTTTTCGAGTATATCGTCAGTCCTAACAGTCCGTAACCTCACAATTTGAGATAATAACTTGCATGGGTTCTTAGCAGAACTAGCTAGATAAATAATCTTCTTATTCCAACCTTCAGATTGGATTGATTCACAACTAAAGCAATTCTCTGTGATCCACTCACATGCTGAGTGCACAGAGTGCAGGGTATTGAAATGTGCGTAGGCAGCGCATGCAAGTAAGAAACTTACTTGAACGGTGTGCTCCGGAGTGATATTGGAGTCTAACTCCTTTCTAAGTGTCATCTTCTTAAAGAGAATAAGGCTCCGTGCCAAATCACGTTCATGGAAATTAATGATACCAGTGCGGTAAATACGACCTCGAATACTGCCAGAGAAAAAACCCTGATAAGCAGATGCTATTTCAATGAGAAATTTTTCCTTTCGAGCGCGTTGCACTCGCTTATCTAAAAGTGTAACTACATTAGAGAATTTGATATTATGTTCCCTTGCCTCAGATACTTCAATTCTAAGCTTGTCATATAGAGAGTATAAGGATTTGATTCCCCTAAGATTACCCTATAAATGTTCAAGGTTTTGGTTTTTGAATTCAAGCATATCATGATTGATAAGAAACAATTATTCTGCAAATAAGTAACGCTTCTGCAGTAATGACGACAAACGTCAACATTAACAAATTGAATGTTAAAATGCTCGTAAGCGTGGCTACTCAACAAGCTATAGCGAGTCATGAAATGACCTAAACCCCAGGATAGGTAACCACCAGTAAGATCTGAAAAAGGTACTGGTTTTTCTTTATCCTACTCATAAATATGCATTCCCCTTTCACTAATTCCCCACTCCAGAGGAGGGCATCTCATAGGTAGATTCAGCTTGATGGCAAGCACCTTAGGATAAAACAGACATTTAATGTACTTCCGGCTCATTCTGAAATAAGACTCCTTCTTCTTACGAACTGGCGTCTTCTCTTCATGAAAGAGATCGTCTTCAAGAGCAACTACACCCAGCGAGTAACTACTAACGTTACGAGCGAGAAAGCAGGAATTCGTTCACATGCGCCGCTATGATATGGAAAGGACTAGTAGAGGCTCTCTTGCCTTTAGTTTCGGCTGGCGCAGTTGTTGCACCACCTTCATGCTCTTTATTCAAAACACTTCCTAAAGCCGACTCTCGAACCCCAGTAACCTTCAGGCGGTACTTTATGTAGTAGCCGAAGCTATCAATAAATGTGGCAGCATCGGCAAGATTTTCAATACCCGAATTCCATCCTGGTGTGCTTGACTGTGCGGACAGAATAGATGAGTCGGAAGCAGACAATTCGACAGAGGGCCCACCCTCGGCTGTTTCTGTCATTCCGTGTTTCCCCTTAGTAGAAATAAGCCACTAGACACTCCGGATATTGGGTTTCGATTTAGCTAGAAATAGCTAAACTGTGCATCCCTCCCATGGTCTGTCCTTTCTCTGATACCAACCCGGGTGAAGGAACCGTGGGTGTTAGTTTTTTGCGAGTTTTTTTGATAAGTAATGTTCCTAGTGCTCCTTCTATCTGATAGATTTTCTTGTGGAAATTCGAAAAGAAATAGAAACATAGCATTATGCTTTTTGCTATAATAGGTGTGTTGGTAATGATCCGAAAAGTTCACCTGAACGTTATCCATTGGCCTCAGGAGTAAGGGAAGCTTCGGTCCCGCCGGAAGGTAGGGCATCTGTAGGGAAGGAATTCCCCGAGTATGTGGTTCCTAACCCTCTTTCCGCTGCTTACCTATTGTTGATAGACTTTTTCGGCCTCGAGACGTCGTATTTCCTGTTCTTTTCAGCTTCATAATTGGGAATAAACTTCCTGTGCATTATTCTGATAATTATTTCGAGCTTGTACCTGGTGAGAAAATGAATGTGGATCTCTCATTTGAGGTGCCTGATGGAGTTGTTCCCCGGGTGTCTAGTTCTATTATTCCTGATCCTCCTTACTATCTCTGGACTAAGGAGATATTTTGCACTCGGAAATTCTTATCATAAATAAGAAGAGAACCCATTGTGGCACAGAAACATGTATTGCTGAAGTGCATGTGAAAGCATCAAAATATGACTGACATGTGTTAAGTTCAGTTTAATGAATGGAATGTTCCAAATGCATTTACCTACACTCCTACTTACGTTGCCTCGTATTCTCCACCTCGATTCCCCCTCCCGTTCTCTGTACCAATTAATCTCTCTATGCTTTCGCCTGCCGATGCTTTACAACTTGCGGAGTTACTGGTGTATATATAAAGTGACTCCACCTCTCTTTACCATTCCGACCTCTAAGAAAACTTAGAAGGGCATGCCGATACATCATCTCCATGACTCTGTGAGAACGTTGTGACAATAAAGTTTGAAACGGAAGTTCCACTCTTAGAGAGTTGAGTTCGGGCTTTCAAGATGGTGGAATGCGGGTAATCTTTTTCGTTATATCAATTCGGTATTCTCCCCAATCTATCTCCTGAGCCTTATGCATTATACCACCAAGCATATATCCTGCTTCATATACTCGATCAACTCATCCTTCCTCTTACCTATATTAGAAATACATACAGTGGAATGATCCACTTCACCACCCTTTGCACCTAGTTCCGGGCAGAGGCTCTCCCCCAGTGATGCTAACGAGCCGGGAATAAGCTTGAAAGAGTCCCTAAACGTCACTAGCTTCTTATCCTCTACATATACCTCCAACCGGTTCTCCATTACGCATTAAGGGCGGCTTGAGAGTCCAGGCAGGCTTATGACGCAACATGTGTTTTCTAAGGAGGATTCCCTCTTCTTACTTCTTGACATCAGAAAGACAAGCGCTTACCTCCTTCCTAGCAACCTACATATCTGTCTGCTCAAAGCACATTCTTTGTATAGTTTACTACTCCTCCTTTACGTATCTCAGCCAAAGCCTACTTGATTCTCTGCAAGCTAGGTAGTTAAGGAATTAAGTAACTAATTGAGACTTTTTGGTGGCATCCTATAGTCTAGTAAGATCATCCACCCTCGCTTATGTGAGCATTTCGGGCTGAACGAGTGCGGTATCAGCTCTTGGGCTTGGCTAACTAAAAGCAGCAACTCGGTACATATATTCAACATATCTTTGCTATCGGTGACTTACTTTTCTATGGGCTTACCCTCGCTTCTAGTTGAAGACCTATACCTTGCTAAAACACCTATACGTTCATGTCTTTCCAACTACCGGTGCTTCTAAGAGAGGACTGGTGGCGGAGCAGTTCCTCCCTTGCATTCGCCAATAAAAGCACACCTGCATTCATCACATCGTTGTTTTGTATTCTATCTCAGTCCTTTTGTCTCTTTATTAGGCTCGGCGGCGAAGGCTAGGCTGGTAGTACGATCAGGAATATCTGGACATGGCCTTGGTGCGGAAAGTTATCCCTGACTTAACTCTTCATAGGAGAAGGTAGGAGTGGAATACGTGCTTTGGTCAGGCACATCTCACTAGATAGATTCCCGTACACATTGGCATTGACAGCTTCCTACTTGAAAGTAACGACTACTAAAAAAGAAATTCATTTAGTAGAAAATACATTGAAAATAAAGTGTTGCAGCCGACTTGAGTGAACAAGGAAGGGCTACGAAAACCCATGCAGTAATGTGGCTGTAAGCAGCCCGCTATCTCCAAGCCGCCATTCTTCTTATACATACATGCAACTCACTAATGAGCCCACCTCTCTCTCGCTGCTAGTAATGTGCCTATAACACGGATTAATATCTCCCCTCAGAACATAATAAAAGAGGAGGGAATTCGCCTGAGCTTACGCTGCCTATACCACAGTGGTGAAAAGAAGGAACAGGTGTGAGCTGCAATGCCACTAAAGAAATCAGACTAATTGAAAGCGGCGGGTATCTCTAATAGAACCCGGAACTGGCAAAGAGGAAAGCGTCAGCTTTACTGTAGAACAGGGGAGGAAAGCTCCGCTTTACGGGGGCCTGCCGATGCGCCATGGCTGGGGGGTACAGGGGGGACAGAGAGTAAGAAGGAGGAAGGAGAAGATGCACCCAATGAGGAATGATGGTGGGTATGATGTCCTCCCTGTCTGCTTTTTGGGGGAGAACTTGAAACTCCACTATTTACGAGTTTCATGAAGAAGAAAGAAAAGCACTGGCTGGCCTTACTACCTTACCAACACTATGCAGCAAGCAATATTGAAGTTGTGAGGTTGTTGTGACTCGCCCTGAGCTTGAGACTTGCCACTGCTTTGGACTCATAGTGGTAGGTATGAAGAGTAGAGAACTCCTTTGACATTGGTCACAGCTATTCTGGCTATAGGCTAAGCAATGTTGGGGAGACTAGACCACTTTCAAGATATGGTACGGATTGGGGATCATATATGTGATCAACACCTCTTTTCTCGAGGCTAGATTCTTGATTTTCCCTTCAAAATTCTGCTATGCGGGCCGCATTGGATGGACTGAAATTCCAGTAAGTAGGGCAAGGGTCATTCTCAACAATGAATAGAACGCCCCAAGCAAAGGAATGGATTGGCACGAGGTTCTGAAAAGCACCATTTCACCTAATGTACAGTTTGGCATATACCTAGGACCACAGACGGGGTTTATTTAGCTCTATTAGGATGTGGAATAAGCCCAAAGTGCCTTCTCCTTGGTATCCAATAACCAAACGAGAGCAACGAAGAGTACTACCAATCAGATCCTGGCGGATCCCTCTTGCTCACATAGAGCACTGAACAAGGAGCAATGCTTAGTACATAGCATTCATTACCCTTCTCTGCTTTCAGAAATATGTCCCATTCCATCTTACCGGTACACTTTCAACGTTGAAAGGGAGAGGAAAGAAGACGAGAAAAGAGATAAGGTGAAAGCGAAAGAACCTGAGGAACTTATTACCTACCATTCTGAGAATATTCAAAAAAAGAAGCACGCATAAAGAAATAAGTAGTTAAGTGCATCAAGTTGTGTGGTTCCCCAGCAAGAAGAAAAGTAAGCCATCTGATTTGTTTGCTTCCGCACAAAGGCATAGAAGAAGGAAAATAAGAAGAAGAAAAAAGGGCGGTTTGTGTGCTTTAGCTTTACAACATGCGTCACAAAGCTGCATTTGCTTCTTAAAGGCTGAAAGAGAATTGGAGCAAATAGAGATTGACGGAGTATTAATAGCAGTGAGAAGTCTTGTATATTGACAATGCTGTTTTATCTTTTTGAACTAGGCCAAATTATATAACACTTTTGTACTTATATCTTCCGATCCATTATTAGAGAGTAGTGCTCACTGAAGTAGGTATCAATCATAATAGAATGGAGATCTTCATCAGAACGAACCATCCTTGAGACAAAGGCAAATGAAAAGAAAACCAAATCACATAGAAAACAAAAGCTCAAATAGACACAATACTGCTGTTTGAAGTAAAGCATCTAGTGGGTGATATCAAAAATATGTGCTAATTCGAAAGACTGCAAGTAATGCAAAGGTCCACAAGCACTGTCATAGAAAGACTCTCATTCCAGGGAAGTTGTGAGCGTAGAGCCAAAGCCCGGCTAATACCTCCTCCTATTGGGATTCTCTACTATAAAGGAAAGCACTCTCCGTATACACCCAAGCCTACTAAAGAACTAGCTCCCTATCTCTCTCAAGAAATTCCATAGTCGAAGTTTGTTCGCTATCTGCTAAACTTAGATCTTACCCCTCTTATCCGTACTTGGCCCCTGACCATGCTTTTCGTGCTGTTGTTGACCACCCAGCCCTTGTTAGTAATTATCCCACTTGGTTTGCTCGGAGCACATCTATGGGATCTTCCCAATGATGAATCTTGAACTGTAGTGTCAGAGGGCCCGCCCACTGAGAAGCCCAGCCATGCAAGCATTTCTCGTTTTTTCTGTTCAATCATCCTGAAGTAGCAAAGCCCTTGGTACGTATAAAGAGGGGTACCTGTTCTGTAACTAGCATGCGCAAAGGTCGAAAGAAAGAGAAGAGATGAAAGCCAATGGAAACCTGTGAGTAAAGGCGTCAAAGTAGGTAGGTCACTTCCGCATTAACCGATGGAGTAGTTTGATGGTGCTATCAAGAAGAAAGGCACCAACTTCTGAATAAAGAGAAGAATTCGTCCTCAGACTAAAGCAGACTGCTTTTGCTTTGATGGAAGGCAGACTGCTTGCTTACCCAAGTTCTTTCTTATCTTATTGTGAACTACCGTACTGATTTTTCCAGTAAGTACTTATTGCAAAGGCGTTGTGAAATGTGTCTAGAATCTCTCCATGGCCAGCTCCTGCATTGGTGTCTCAGGTGTAGACAAGGATATGGGTATGTCAAAAAAGCATATAAAGTGCCACGGCTAGTTAAGCTAGCGTCCCTATAAGTCTTAAGCTATCCCCAAGAGTATGGATACCAACCCAGGGCAAAGGTATGACCTTGGCTGTCTAAGTGAGCCTAAGATATAGCCAATTCTATTCAGTGCGTAAGCTTACCAAAGGAAGAGGAAACCCAAAGAAATAGAGTCTCAGAAGAAAGAAGAAGAGTTTGCCTCTCCCAAAAAGCAAGGGCTTTATGGCTCAAATCCACTAGGCACAACGCTTGCTATCTAGCTCACAACTAGGGCCCGGTGAACTAAGCCAGCTCCAGCAATTTCTTTGTCCTGCCTCCGGTATCCCTGAGAAGTAGCATCCACTTGTGCGGGAACAGTGAACCCTTAGTCTTCAGGTCATGTGATGAGTGGACCAATTGCTCTCCCGTCCTTCTTACCCAACTCTTATTTCTAATCCAAGTACCAAATGTGACGACTTTCTATGCGCGTGTGAAGCAAATGATCAAAAATATGCCTACACACGTAGATGCACTTCGTTGACTAGTGAAGAGAGGAAACCCGTGGGACTAAGGTTTCCACTGGGGTCGCTCATCTGGGTAGCACGCACTATGTTTAGATTAATGTGGTACTTGAAGGGTAAGAGCCACTACTGCGGGCTCTCAGTTTGCTAGCTTCTTGTAAGCTAAGAATTTGTATCACAGGATCAACCACCTACATGCAAAGGAGTGTGAAATGACAAAGTAGATCCAGTCCAATCCAATCCAAGTATGATTGGAGCAAGAAACCAAGAGTATTTGAGAAAATCTACCTAGAGCTGGTAAGTCTTGGATAAGAATCTCATAATCACTTTCAATGTGTGTTTTTTCAAAACAATACGAATTGACTTTACCAGCAGATTCCATTGGTATGTACCTGAACTATACCAACAACAGCAAGAACTGCTACGGCGCGGAAGTTGGGTGCACAACCTTGTAGTTGGATTTATGGTACCTGACTATAGTGGTTAAGAACCAAACCAGGTAATATACCAGTAAGGTCAATCTAGGTCCGATTGGTGCAATAAGCTAATCCTATATTCATCCTGCATATAAATCAAAGTCACTATACCAAAGCAGTAACATAGTTGGGTAGTATTCCGCAACATGCTTTACTGGTTCCCCCTACCCCATTCCTACCTTTCCTTTTGACGTCCCTAGCTTTACTTGTATGGTGCCTCTAAAAGTAAGAGACGATGAGGTAGTCGGGATGTTGCTTAGGCAGGTGTTCCTAGGAGATTCAATAGAGGTTGTGGTTCAAAGTAGTATTAAGAAAACACAGTAAAAAGGACTGGAGAATACGAAAAAGCAATTTGATAGAACAGTCAATACATAAGTTCTCATTTTTTGGTTTTTTGAAACCAAGACATAACAGTGATGGAATATCAAAAAAGAAAATTACACCCACCCGGAAAAGATATTTAGAGAGTAACTTACCTAAGAACATGAGCTGATAGTTGACGTGTAATTGCGACCCTCCACGTGTGGTAAGAGTTAATTAACAACCGGTGGCTCTCCGCATTTTGTATTAAACCCGCTAGACCTTGTTTCGTGCCCTGACAGGCCTATGATAGTATACTTCTTTGGCAGCCAAAACACCATGGTTCGGTGGAAACATTCGAAAGAATTGCTCTCTAAGGCGTGGGAATTTCTCCTTCCTTTGAACTGGAAATATCGGACCATAACATTCTCATTTCTGCTGTGGAAATATCGGCTTGTTTGTTTCTATTTCTTTTCTTTTTACTGCATTATCAACTGGAGTTAATGAATCCCCGAAGTCAAAGAGAGTTTATTTCAATCGAGTTGTCTTATTCTCTATCGTTTGATTCCTAACTCACTTCTTCTTAGACTGCTTAGAACTGAAATACTTGTGTTGAACAAAGGACTGAGACTTATTCTTTGCACTCCAAGACTGGGATTGAACAAACGAATGTAGCTTGCTGGCCAATTCAACAATGAGGGAATCAGTTCCTGAAGTAGCACATGGAAGGGATATTCTGACAACAATTCCCATTTTGATTATGAAAGAGCACAACTTCTTACCATTGAAGAATCCGCCTCGTCCAAGCCTGAAGATGGTTCTTTTCTCCGGCGTGTTGCTATATACTGGCGGCGGCGCCCGTCCTTTACCAGCCCGTTTACAACCAATAGTTGTCTAATTATAGACCAGATCGAGTATATGCAGTCTATACAGACCTTTCCTTATTGACGAAATCCACTAAGAAAAACAAAGGTTTCTTTCTGACGTATCAAAAATCTCACTAACCACATGTGACTCCTCAGCATGGACTTCAGGCGTTGTGTCGGTTGGCCAATTCGTAAAGTAACTCTAAACCCTGTAAATAGTTCCAATTTATACTAGCACGCAGAAGATTGAAACGTACACTAGACAGAAGCGCTCCACAGCCTTACGTGGCAGAACCACGCCTGAAAGGTAGGGGCCTTACTTAAGACTGAGAAATACACTAAAAAAGCTGAAGCGATTGTAACAGCCACTCTGTTAATGCGAAACCGAGTTTTCCATTCCACCATAGAACGAAGAACATGAGCTGACACTGATACGACTGGAACTGAAAAACATTCCGAAAATGTGAGTTCCGATTTCTTTCTATTGTCGTAGACTCTTTTGTTCATTGGTTTGACTTTTTGAAACATATCGAGATCCAACTTACCCAGCAGTCAGCGTAGTAACCCAACAAACGCTTCCACTCGCACTAGTTACTAGGCGAAATCTTCCCTTTCGTTCCATATGTGTTTTTTCCTCTGCTTTCAATTCATTTCTATTTCCTTTCTTGCGCTTAATTGTAGGAATACCTCAATACCCTGGGCCTACTTTCTCTCTCCTTACTGGACTGACCTCCTTCTTATCGAATCGCTAGTCACGCACCTTCCTCTGCCCCGTACTTAAGAAGAAAATGCCAGACTTGACGCATCAGAGCGTTAGGAAGTTATTGAAAGTTACGGATATTAACTAGAAAAGCGAAAAGCAGGAGTAATGTTTGAACTCCAAAAAAGTCAAAGAATAATAGCAACTCTTCACCTGTTCTGAGATCAAAAAGTCAAGTAGATCTCTGCCCGGGATAGTGGGCTTTCAATCTTCTATCGCCTTGTAATACTATATAAAAGAGAAGCTAACTTCCGATACGATAAGCAGCTGACTGGAAAACCTCTATTCCCGATAAAGCAAGCTTGCAAACTCACTACTTTATTTGCTGACGCCTGTCTTACAGTATTTCGGCTGCCTTGCACTACTAATACGCAACTACCAATCTTACTCCTTACTTTCAATCCGAGAAGCGAGCTTGCTATTCGTATATCCGCCTTTCTAAACCAATAGAAAGAGTAACCAACAAAGCGCAACTATCAAACTTATAAAGCAACAACTACAATCACGTCAAACTACTTATACGATAGGTCACTTGCAATCTGAAAGCTACAACTCAATCTTCTAGGCCAGCCCATACGACTAAGCAATTATTACCTTTCACCTCAATTCTTAGAGCTAACAACGAACCAGGGAGTTTGAATCTTATGTCGTACCTGCTAATCTGCCTAATTGGCTTACTACTTCGTAATACTCTTTATACAACCAGCTTACTACAAGCAATCTGAATTCGTACTTGCAATCTAATACCACTCGAGAGAGCGAGCAACTACAATTACCAGTCTCATATCCTTGATTCTGCGACTTTCGATCTGCCCTGTTACTTTCGGCTAGCTTTCAATCTTATTTCTGAGTTTCATTCTTCTTCCTTACTAGCTAATATATGGAAAACTACGGATCGACCACTTCCGAGATACGAGAACTGCAACCACGACTTTCTATTCGTATTTCTTACTTTCAGTCTTATAGCTACAAACAAGAATTAAAGAGCAGGATCAAACTATGGATACGGCTAGTCAATTCAAGTGAAAAGTCTAAGCAGTCTCAGAACAGGCCTACTCTGCCTTTCAAACTGCTATCTCCACCATATAAACTAGAAAGCCGGATACTCCTACTCAAACCATAGAAACTAGAATACAACCTACGTAAACGGCTAGGCGAGCCTTCAATTCTGCCTGCCCTGGTAAACGCTAGAACCGACCGAGCTGCTAATACTCTAGAAACTACTGACTATTCTTCTAGCTGAGCGCTGATATCGTACTTTCATTCTTCTAGCCCGTGGTAAAAGGCAAGAAACTAAAGGGCAATTCGAAGCTGATTTCGTTCAATTCGTACAACTAAAACAAGTGAAACGATAAGGCAAAGCGAGAAACGGATATGCGAGTGGAGTTCTTCTATCTGTCTTTCAATCTCATAAGCAAAAGCCAGAATTCAAAGCACTCGTTACTCACTCCACGGAACCGGCTAGGCAATCTCATTACTCCCTTGATTTCTTCTAGCTGAGCAACTGATCGTATGGATACGAAAGAGAAGCCGATAAGCGAGCAACTCTTATAACTAGCTTTGATTACGGCTTTGAATACTGTTAGAAATTTCTGACTTTCATCCATCTTTTCTTGCTTCTTTGATTCCTTAGGCTTGCCCAGTTGTTCGTTCATCCTACTTTTTTCAACTGTTTGGGAAATAACACTGCTGCGGGCGGCATTTGACTTAGGATTTACTCAATTATTAGGGCAGGCTAGCCTTATAAGGGTTGTATTCATTAATTAGTAGCTTTTTGACTTGAGAATTAGTAGAATAGATTCCTATAGCTTCTCCTTTTTCAACAGTTTTTCACATTTCCCTCAGTAGGTAGTCTTCTTACTTTAGTTATGTTGAGACTGTTACTTCTTTATCTGCTGCTAAAGACATGCATTTTCTTTATTATTGCCTATTGCCTGCTTAAGTTCCTGACTCGGCTTTAGCTGTTAGAATTCTTGAATATGTTGTTTATAACTTCACTCTATAAATAAGGGCTTTCGTGCATCATGCTTACGCGGGTTCGTAGGCATACGTTTTATCTATTTCAACAGATTCTGTGGGCTATTCTTAGAAGAAGCAAAGGTAGTAAAGGGAGTCAATCCTATAAGGGTAGGTGTTTTCTCGCCGCTGGTTTCTTATTACTTTCAAGTGTCAGGCTTATCACTTTCAAGTGTAAATGACTACTTCTATTCTGCTTCACTGCTCGAGGACGTTAGTTAGCAGAAAAGCCTGCTTTTAACGTCATTTGAGAAAAAAAAAGTTTTGAACACGAGGCTTTTGAAACAACAACTGCGCATCCGCTCGAAGAAGCAACGGACCGGCTCGGCGAAGAAAGTTCTAACTAAATCCCGCGTAGTAAGAATTTCAGCTTAGAGAATATATTGGATTGACTCTTGCCTACATTCCTAGTTATTTAGTTTACACATGTGAAGGTAATGCTTCCGCTCTTTACACGAATATGGACTAGCCCTTTGAAGCAGATTCTTCTAATTTAGTTTGACCTTAGCTTTTGTTTGACCTTTCTATCTACTTTAGCTCGGCAGAATAGAGGACCATTTTTCTACTAAAGTTTATGTTTCACTTGACTAGCCTGAGGAAGAATTGGTAGAAGCATATTCGCCGGCTCGGCGGGCACATGCTTTATAATAATAAGTTGAATCTGTATCGCTTGCACGAGCGGAAACCCAATCATTTAATAAAGCTGGGCGGTATTTCTTATAGTCTGGTTAATTACAAGCACGAACAGAAGGAACTTACCTTGAAGTAGTCAAAGTATATTATCCACTTTGCGTTTTCTCGTTTTTCCCACTTTTGCTAGAAAAAGTGCTTCAGCTGTTATCGGCTGGGGCAAGTTGTACCTCACTATATGATCGTACTTGATTTGCTTTCGTCGGCCTCTATTCCAGTGTCTGCCCTTATGACCAGATAGGAGGAACCCGTCAAAATGCCTTCCCGGGAGAAGGCTTTTTATCTATCTTATAGCCGGAATTTGCCTGCATTATGATTATGTATCATCTATGCCAAAGCTATTTCTCCGCTGGAAAATCCAAGAACTTGACTTCGATCCCTCGAATCAACTCAAGCCACAGAGGGCCTCCTCTTTGATTTATTCTCTCAAAAGGATAGCGAACTTTGACAATTTCGCTGCGGGTATGCCTATTCAACATAAACGTTGGCGCTGGGCGTAGTAGCCATCATTTCTTTCGTTTCTTTTCAGTAATCCAGGAAAACTTTTCATTCTTCGGTTGGCTACCTGAGAAGGAACAGTATGCCCTGACATTACGGTACTGACTGGATTTCAGGAGGAGGAGCGCTCAAGAGAGTCATTTTGTCAAACCTCTCTCTACCAACCCTTTGAAACTCCAACCACGCAACAACCATCATCCATATGATGAATCTCACTACATCGATTAGACGGGATAAACTTTCTTCGACCTGAACATTGAAGACAGACAAACTTCAGATCTACCCGCGAGAGTTACTTCCTAAAAATTGTTAACCGCGGGCTAAATAAGTAGCTGCAAATGGGCCTGACGCCTTAACAACTTGGGTTGTGACGTGTAGGAATCATTAGGGCGCCGGGAATCTGCCTCGGGGGCGGTTGTTGAAATCAGAGACGATTGATGCGATGACTTGCACACTAGAGTCTCAGAGACAGAGATATTACCCCCGAAACCCTTGGAGGCTCAGCACATGATCGCGTTTGGAGTGCGGCACCTTTCTTTCGACAATTTGATACGCGGTCACTAAAGAAGTGGCCCGTCTTAGAGTTTCCTTACGTGTTAACTGACGAACTCCCAGGACTGTCATAAGCGTGAGAGGTAGGATTTTTGGTTGAAATGGTTCTTGGCACTGCACCAATCTCTAATACTCTGTATTGAATGGACCCAGCGAAGCTCAACGTTAGGCTCAGTTAGAGGAGTGTTTAGGAATAGGGTCCTCAAGCCAATGTACTTTATCTGGGGAGACCTTTGTGTTCTTTGAAAAGAGAAACGATGAGACCTTGCGACTCTATATTAATCATCGAGAGTGGAACAAAAGGGAAATGTCGAAACTTCCCTATGGGCTTCCTTCGTCACAGGCATTACCTATCTTTTTCCTATTTTAGGGCTTGTTTTTTCAGATCTTCCGGTCGGTGAACCACCCCTTTCTATTGCTGTGCTGGCTACAATCAACATACTACCACACCTGCTGATACCACACTGGACATAGCGAGTGCCTAATAATTATTTGAGAAGTCCAAACGTTTGGACCACTCACTTTTCATAGGTATACAATTTCCTTTTCAACTTGGGGCCTGCCTGGCTTGAGAATGTACTTTCTAATTGGCTCAATCTTACCGCTGCGCGCCTAGCTTTGTATGTATTTTCTTTTTTTGGTAAAAAGTGTATTTTTGATTTGGTTTGTGTATGTGCTAAAGCCAAAAAGGAGGACTTTTGCATATAGGTGTTTCATACTTTTTGGCATTTCTCGGGCGACTCACTGAGGGAAAACCCGGGTATGCCATTTTTCCCGGGTTTCATACTTATTGAAAAACTTCTAACTAACTTATTCCTTTCCTACTTTTTGGCTTTACCCTGCATTTGACATTTCAAAACTTATTGACTTATTTCAACACTACTTTCTTAACTTATCACTTCCTTTTTTCATTATTAGTCAAATTTGAGGTTTTGAAGGAACCTTATGCTTAAGCCTTCATCGGCAAACACTTTATCCCAGAAAAGAGAGTCCACCATCCCTTAGTTCTTTGCAACTTCAGCCAGGATGAAACCTACGTATTTAGAATGTGCCGACACAGTGTAATCAGTAGCGGAGCTTAGCGTTCTTCCACGTTTACATAAATCTATCACCAATTAATTAGAAGAAGAAAGATATTTTGCAAAACCGTCCTGGTGTCATTTACTTGAATCAAGAAAATCTTAGTAAATAAATGTAGGTGATCCTACTGAGAATAATACTGATATTGTGGTGCGAGGTACTAATATGACTCAACTTTATGCGTATAGGAAGGCGGCAGTTTAGAATGCTAAACGGGCCTACTAAATGACTTATGCTAGAACAAGTCAAGCTAAACAATGCTTAAGCCCAAAGAATGGATGCGTTAAAGACTGGAAATAGAGAGTTTATCTCAACCTACCCTATGCAAGCACTTACCCCCTTGCCTTGGATTAGGCACTACAACTATATGTGACTTTGAATCTGACCTGTCACTATACCTTATGAAAAGTAAGCACTAGCTATATTAAGAACTATATAGTCTCGAGTAAGTAAATAGATCAAGGTAGGAAGGATTGCAATAAAGCAATAGAGAGTTAGCTACATATATTTTGAATCTATGCTCTTTGAAAGGAAAACCGCTATCCAAGATAGTACTCGGCGGTATACTCCTTACGCTCCTTGATTCTTTACGCTAGTTAGAGCCTTATGAAAGAGGGAAGACTAGAAAGAAGAGAAGGCTTGGCCAGAGGCTTAGAGCCTGCTATTAGAGTCTAGCTCCGAAATGAAATGGATGCTGGCCGGAGAGGCTTTTCGTTCTACACATTAGTAGTTACGCTTTTTAGAGATACACGAACGTAGTGTATCTCTCCAAAAGAAGTAGTTACTCGTTCGGGCAAGAAGAAAAGAATGAGTTTATTCACCAATGTCTGACTGTCTGATAATTAGGACATGGATTTGCTTGTCAACGAGTATATGGCAAAGGGAAAGGAGTCCTCCGATATGCAGAAATGGATTTGCTTTTCTTTATATATGAAGAAATGGATAATAGATATGAGTAGCAGTAGGAGTTGATGTATGACTAGCTTGTGAGGAGTCTAACCAAACTAGGTGTTTTTTGAAGTGAGGACAGTGAGTACAGGAGGACTAGAGAAACTAGGTCAGTTGGGTACAGAACATAGGGATTGGGCTGATTTTCAAACCATATTTCTCTTTTCTAATGATCTTTCACAACTTTCCAGTTCAGTAACGAGGACTCCAACTTTGTTTGGACGGATGCTCGATCTCAGTTTATTGTATGCAATGCCCCATGAATTGAAGAATGTTCTTAGGGTGGGTTATCAAACCACTATAATTAAGAAAGAAATCTGATTCATGAGCTAAGTATCTGGTGCGATCACCCTGTCAAAGAACGTGAAGCCGTGGGATTCATGGTTAACATGACATCGACAACTGGATGAAAGCTTTCCTAAAAGTGGCTCGCTGCAATCCCCTTCAAGAACTGATTGAAAGTGTGTCAAGTAACCTTCCTTACTCTTCTTCTTTGAAATACTCTTTGGATGAGTAGTGGTAATAGTCTACCGGAGATCCCCTGCGGACCGGAATGGTGCTCCACAGCTTGACGACAATAAGGTGCTTGTCATGTAGAGCATGGAAGCATGGTTGTATAGTACTCCCGTAGGAATCTCGAATCCGGACGTACTTTACTAGAATAACTTAGCGACAAACTTCGTGATAAAACTTATCATACTAGTAACGGCAGAACCCCACTATACTTCTTCTACAATGCAAATTGCAATAACGGCATTATCCACTGAAGGAGATACCGACACACATTCCTATTAATTCTTACAACTTGCACTCACTTCGGAGTGAAAATGCAATCCCTGATCTGAATGATTGTTTGCAAATCACTTAGACGATTGGAGTAATGCTTAACACAAGTACCTTGGACATACAACTACTCAGACTTTACACTTAATCATGCATTAATAACTTACACCTTCCTTGGCATTCATACATAACCACAACCTTACACATATTAAACCAATTTCAATATGACTTGATTCCTACATTGTATCACACTTACTTGATCTTTAACACTTACACTTATTGAACTCTTTATACTACTCACCTTACTCTTACTATATAACACTATGTTAGTCATTCAGACTAACTAACATACCATTTAACACGAAGAATAGACACACGAATAGGATTGAGGGGAGACGCACTCTCTAAATCCGGATACGGTGATCCTATGAAAGCGGAGGCGGACGATAATGCAAACCTTTTCTTCAAATACTCCGGAGAGGAATACTCACTCGCGGGGAATGCTCTTATGAGCCTGATTGATTCTTGCTTAACACAAGCTGAGAAAGAGCATACTGGCTTGAGACATAATGGTGCTAAATTGACACCAGGAAACAGCCTCGCATTATTATGAAGACTTCTAAGGGAATTCCCCTTGAGACTAGAAGAGGCTCAGACAAACAGGTATCACCTATTTGCTTGGGCGTGTTAGGCTGGAATGGCTTCTAGTTGAACTTGACTACTGAGAGCTCTTTGGCTGGGGGATAAGATTCCTTCCACGTTGGAAGCTTAGAATTCTCTCTTCTAGGTGTTAAGAAGTGTGTGGAAAGCGTTGTCAAGAAGATGTCAAGGTAGTCGGGTCTTCGCCGCTCTATAAGAGTGTAGGTGTAGAAAATATGAGCAGATAAGAAAAAATAATGTAGCTTCATTCTCTCTCATAAACTTCTAGTGTATGGGTTCAAATACGTTTTTAGTTTGATCTTATTGGAGATTCCGATAGTGATTGGTGTGGAAATGTGGATGATCGAAAGAGCACTTCGGGTTTTTTGATTTGACATGGGAGATTAGCATACCCGTGGGTTTCAAAAAAGTAACCCATTGTTACTTTGTCAACTTGTGAAGCGGAGTATGTTGCCGCAACATCATGCGTATGTAACTCTCTATGGCTATGCAAGTTACTGAAGGAGATGAATTTTTGGCAAGAGAAGGCAACGAAATTCGAGTGGAGAATAAGTCAGCAAATGAATTAGCGAAGAACCCAGTACATCATGAAAGAAGCAAGCACATTGATGTGCGTTTTCATTTCATACGGGAGCATGTGAAGAATGGTGATGTGGAGATGACTCATGTGGCGAGTCGTGACCAAGTGGCAGACATATTTACTAAACCATTACCAGCAGAGTTGTTCAACAAATTGAAGAAGTTGCTAGGGATGCAAGTCAGAAAATAATGAAGTTTCAGAGGGGATGTTGGGAAGTGTAAACTGAATTAGTGGCTGGGGAGTTTAATGAAAGAGTTAAGTCAAGGAGTAAAGTCTTCAGTCTGTCATAGGAAATAGAAATTCGTATTTGGGAAACCGGGTAGATTAATGAGAAGCTTAAATGTCTTTTAGTGAGAGTAGAGAGTACAGAAACGTCTTATGGGGCAATATAATGTATAAGGTTTCTTTTGATTGTAAGAGAGACTAAGATATATAGAAAATACTCCAGTTGAATGAAATTCTCAGAATTTTCAGTTAAGAGATTGTTCTCTCTTCCACTACTAAATTCCCACTAAAATTCTCAAATATTCAAATCGATCCTTACATATTCAACGTGGATTTCCCCACCTTCCCGTTAGAGGCATTTCAACTAGGAAAAACTCCTTCCGGGATCCGTGCACGTACTACTCGGAATTCAAGGGGGAGGTCAGTCAATAAGAAGCGACCCATTCCTTGCCAAGGAGCTTTTAGCTAGATGTCTTCCTCTTATTTGGGACAGTTTGTCCACAATTTCACACAGTTCCAGCCAGACTCCAATTCTGGCATGATAACAGGGGCTTTGGCTTCCTTAAATAAGACTTCAGCACACTCTTCTCTTTTGTAACCAATACTTCTACTGCAGAAAGTGTGGATGGCTTTCTCTCTGACAGTAGCCGGAAACTCACCTTTGCTGCTGAATTGTCAGATGAGGCTGCAGACAGACCCACTTGCCCAGCTTAGAAAAGAGGTTCATCACATCCAGCTGGCTAACAACTCCCAATATCAAATTGAGTGGAAAGGGAAAGGTTTCCTTCGGCCTGGGTTTTTCTTCTTTTTCTTTGCTTTGCTTCCGAACTCCGTAGCTTTCTTTTACTTGCTCCAGTCGTTCTCAACAGTACAGTTGCTTGGAAGGAGGACCCATTCCAAACCGGCGCAAATCTCTTTCTATTTATACACTCTTGAGGTGAACAGATGTAACCATTGGCTCTCTGACCTCAGGGGGTTCGCTATGCGTACGATAGGTTGAATTCTATCTACGTGAACAATGACATTGATGCGTGTGAGGCCACATTCGTACCATCATTGCCAGCATCCCCTGAATTTCTCTACAAATGTTGTGCAGCTCTTTGGGAGTTCGAGGAGAAGACGGACACTCCCTGGTAGGTTTCGGTGTCCGGATTGTTGAGCTGGACTCCGAGGTTTTGCCTTATTTGGGTCTGCAAAGGGGCTGGTGTGTTTCAAAGAAAGAATGAAACTCAAAGGAATGGAGTAAACAAAGTTGATTTCAAGGTGAGTTGCCGCTGATTGAAGGCGAGTGCGAGAGCAGAAGAAGCAGCACCACCTGAGCCAAGTGCATCGTTCCGACACCCTATGGTGACACGTACACCGGATGGGACCCATCGTGCTAACTAACTAAGGTGGTCCCTACTTCACTACTCACTGCTCGGCATCCTCGCCTAGCACCATTCATTTGTCCCTAATCTTTTGAGGCTGAGATGGGCTCTGACAGTTGTTAGTCGTTTACGAGTTATGAAGCCGCATCTGCATGAGTGTTGACTCTATTATTACAGTTCAGTGAGTGCTTCGTGAAAATAGTGTCAAATTCATCACCCTTTCTGTTTCGAAATATTCCCTGCTGGCTGCTTTGTTCACTGAAAGTCTCGTTATTCATAGAGGTCCTACCTTTCATATTATTTATGAATTGGATCCAAGCTCCCTGATAAAGAGTAAGATCGACAAAACATCACTGAAATAAGTATAATAAGTATGGAGTAGGAGGCCAAGATGCCTCTTGGCTGGGGATGGTGGAAGGAAGCTTGTAAAATGTAATTACGTAATTTCACGAAGATAGATAACTCAAAATGGATAAGAAAAGAATAAATAGATTATTTGGGAATGTGGAAGTTTTTGTTCGGCTGTTTGTTCGTTTCCATTTCTATGTGTTGGGGAATGGTTCAAGTTGGGAAATAAACCATGTATTTTGAACTTATCGGCTTTGGGTGGGAATAAGTCAAAACAAATTAGATAGACACCATAGTGTAGTGTGCTTTTCTTCTTTCTGGTAGGGAAGTTGTATCTAAACGTAGGTTATTATAACTTTGTTTGGAATGATCAATTTGAACTAGAGGATTCTCGATCAAACTGGAGAATTAGTGGCTTTTTTCACCCAAATTATACTAAGGTGTGATCCTTGGTAAGAACTTTGACAACAAACAATTTCGTAAATGCTGACGTGTCGATACGTTCGATACCTAAATCGAGTCAGTTAGGTTCGAGCAATGAGGGCGGCACCATGCTCTTTTAGTGGTATAGTTTCTCTTTCCAGTAGACAGATGCGCGAGATGTTCACGAGGGATTGCGGGTGGTACGAGACAAAAAGGGATAGATTTTTGACATCCTCTTGTCGATTTTAGGTTGGGAAATACTCTCGGTATCGGGCAAACGCAGGCGTCCTACTACGTAGGAACAAAACTCTCTCGGCGGTAGGCGGGCGAGGAGCGGGAGTGTGGGCCTCGCCAATTTTTTTCTTCTTTGATCTGGGAAAATTCAATGTGATATTCTAATATGATAAGGTGTTTCATATGATGGTGGAACTGAAAGGCAAAGGAAAGGGTACTTTGATTCGGGAGCAATCCCCATTAGTTATAGGGCAAAGGGGGGTAGGGGTCTTTCAGAACTGCATTTTGGAATGCAAAAATCACGCGGTTCTGAGTGGCGGTGAAAGTGAGACAAAATTCTCCAATGTCTTTTTCGTTATTACAACCTTCTTTTTTTATGTCAAAGACAAAAAGCTACGCGCAAATTCTCATTGGATCTTGGTTGTTCTTAACAGCGATGGCTATTTATTTCAGTCTTTGGGTAGCACCACCAGATTTTCAACAAGGTGGAAATTCTCGTATTCTGTATGTACATGTTCCTGTGGCTTGGATGAGTATAGTTATTTATATTGCAACGGCTATAAACAGTTTCTTGTTCCTATTAACAAAACATCCCCTTTTTCTTCGATCTTCCGGAACCGGTACAGAAATTGGTGCATTTTTGACGTTTTTTACCTTAGTGACTGGGGTGTTTTGGGGAAAGCCTATGTGGGGTACCTTTTGGGTGTGGGATGCTCGTTTAACTTCTGTATTAATCTTGTTTTTTATTTACCTGGGTGCATTGTGTTTTCAAAAGCTTTCTGTCGAACTGGCTTCTATTTTAATCTGTGTTGGACTGATCGATATACCAATAATAAAGTTTTCAGTCAACTGGTGGAATACATTGCATCAACCTGGGAGCATTAGCCGATCTGGTACATCCATACATGTTTCTATGCTCATTCCCATCTTGTCTAACTTTGCGAACTTCCTCTTATTCACCTGTATTTTTTTCGTTCTTGAAACACGTCTTCTTATTCTATCTTTTCTCGAATCTTCCTTAACGGAAGAAATAGAAGCTCGAGAAGGCGCGTGCGCCCTAGTTCACTCGCTCAAGAATGACAAAGTGTTTTGATTGGATTTGCCATATTTCCGAATCCTCAGTGAACAAGGACTAAACAAGGTACAGCTCAAGCTGGACCGACCGACTCGATGAAATCAACCCTTTGCGGTGGATTGCTTACTTAAGAAATTATCGTGTGCTAAACGCGCACTTCGAAAGTGAACTCTTTTCGCGGATCCGAAGTCTGGAAGCCCAACTCAGTCATGGATGGGCTGCCTGCCCCCTCAACTCACCCCGGGGGAGTACGAGAGCTTGGTTGGTCGGGGAGCATTTAGATGGTTCAATTAGTATAGACCACGCCCGCCAAGCTCTCAATTCGTAATTCTTCGAGAGTTCCTAGTTTGGAAAGAAAATAAAGACGAGATCCAAGAACGCCTTTTAATAGACTCATTTCCGAGTCTCTCATTGCAGACATCATGCAGCTGTCCCCTTATGCAAATAGTTGGGAAGCAGCCCCCTTCTTTTTTGAGAAGACCACATTGAAGGTATACCAGAAGGAGAACTTTTTTTCAGGCGGATTTCTTTCATGTCTGATCTACACAATGAGGAAAATCCTTTTGGCGAGGTAAGCGTACTTACGCTTTCTTCATTGATGATTAATAGAGATTTGAGCCGCCTGCGCGGCCCAGGTCAATCAAGTAAGCGCCATTGACTTCTAAGCTCGCTCCTTCCAACGCTGGGGAGAGGTGAGGCTCCTTCAATTTGATGTTAGGCCTGGCCTGGCCGGCGTAGAGAAAGATTTGACATTCCGTAAGTAACTCTGTGATTTGGAAGACGGGGAAAATGAAAGCAGAATTCGTTATCTCTCCTCCCACATGTTCAATCTTTTTTTAGCGGTTTTCCCAGAGATCTTTATCATTAACGCAACCTTCATTTTGCTCATTCATGGAGTTGTATTTAGTACCTCTAAGAAAGATGATTATCCACCGTTAGTCAGTAATGTGGGTTGGCTTGGATTACTTAGTGTTGCGCGCCTAGGAGGGCAGCGCGCTTGGGATGCGGAGGAGCTATGATCGCCCATCTCCCTAACCTAATGCGGCCAGACCGCAGGGAACCTTAGCATGGGGGGCGTCCTCATCCCTTTGCCGCCGCAAGGCTGGCTAATCGTACGCAGCAGGAGCAAGGGAACTCCCCAGGTTCTGGAAGGCACATGAGTCCGAACGCTATTATGAATGTGCGACCGACACTAGACGTAGGTACTACTTGTGCGGATGGGGCGTCGGTCGGTCCTAGAAACGGCGGCAGCTAGCGGGGAGTTCACGACCGGACGCGCTGTAACCTAGGGATCACCAGGCAGCTCCTTTGCTCTATAGGGATATCGGGAGGGCATAGCACAATTCTTCTTGGAGGAGGGTAGGTTTGCCCAGGTGACTGATCCTGCCATAATGTACTCCTACCTATTCTATTGCACCGGCAACCGAAGTCAAACATACATACGACGATCTTAATGCGTGAAGGGAAGGGAGGAAAGAAAGGGCGGTAGATGATAATGCGAAAGGGCGCCGCCGCGCCTGGACGAGTGGGCTGAATGGATGAACGAAAGGCTAATGAAGTGGGGAATATCCCGAGTATCAGTGATAGAACTAAATGCACCTCGAGGTGCAGCCGAGTGAGTGGGGGACCCTCTCGAACACAGGATAGGCAAGTGAGAGATCGAGTGAGCCTATTTGTTATGGTAAATCAATGCTCCGAACCGAATAGAGCTGACCTCCTTTTCTTTATCTGGGTCTGGTGCATAAACGCTTAGCTGCGCTCAATGGGCCCTGGTAGGTTTGGGGCTTCCTCTCCGAGGCGACTTTCCTTACCCGACTCCCGCAACACTCCTACTCCAAGCTACGCCTGACTGGATCCGGGCTGGGATAGTGGCGCCCCTTCCTAACCAGTTCTCAAAAAAAAAAGTGCGCTCAAGCAAGAAAACGGATGCGCCTAACGCGCACCGGCTTTCGCGCAGGCAGCCGGTGCTTGTTGGAGCATTCCCCTTAGTAAGAAGTCCAATAGTTCACGCAAATCCGCAGAAGTTATCATGGACGAGCCACATGCAGGGAAACTTGCACGTGTGGTTCTGGCCGGGCTTTCCTTCGGTATCTAATAACCTTGCTTCTGCTCGCCACTGGCGCACCTCTCCTAACTATTGCCCATTTATTCTGGAATAATTTTTTGAGGAGGGACAATTTTACGTATTTCTGCCAAATCCTTCTATTATTAAGTACGGCTGGTACCATTTCAATGTGTTTCGATTTTTTCAAAAAAGAGAGGTTTGATGCTTTTGAATTCATTGTATTAATTCTACTTTCTACTTGCAGTATGCTCTTAATGATCTCGGCTTATGATTTAATTGCCATGTATTTAGCTATTGAGCTTCAAAGTTTATGTTTTTATGTGATCGCAGCGTCAAAAAGAAAGTCTGAATTTTCCACGGAAGCCGGCTTAAAATATTTGATCTTAGGTGCATTTTCCTCTGGAATATTATTGTTCGGGTGCGACTGGACTACTACCGATCCTTTTGAAAAAAATTCTTGAGAGACTTTTGCATACCCTCTATGTAGTTTGATATCTAGGGCAATCGGTCTACTTTCCCCATAGTCCTGAGGCTGTGTCTCGATCTCCTAGTGTGAAAGAGAAGATACGGGAGAAGGGGTCCTATGGAGATTCCCCTGGGTCTAATTCCACGACGGAGAGTCGGCGTGGCGTAAAGTGCAGATTGGGGGGAGTAGAGCGAAATCCCCGTCTGGGGTATTCCGAAGGTGTAACCTAGGCAACGAAAAAGGGCCCGAGACTTCAACTAGAGGAGCGGCCTGTTGGTTCACCAAACCCTGACCCAGCCTCACACCTTCTCCAGGTCCGAAGGGATCCAGTGCCCTACTACCGACTCCTCCCGGAATTGCGTTATCGGAGCCGAGCCAGGAATAGCCGTTAGTGGGTGGAAACCTACCACTTTTTTTTTCACCGGTTAGAGAGGCCCTCTTTAATACATTAAGAAAATATGTTCACAGGGGCCAGAAAGACTCGGTCATAGGAACTTTGACTACCTACGCGCTGGTAAACGAAAAGCACTTTGACCAACCGAACGAAGAAGGCTTTTTCGTCCCGTCGACAGAATGAAGACGCCAAAAGGGAAGGGCCACCTGCTTTCCCCCCAAAAAAGGGGGAGATCCGCTGCTTACCGCTCACGTAAACATACGACCTTATGGGAAAGTCGTCCGCCTATCTTTCTTATCTCCAAATATTCATCATCTTTTTATCGACCTAGCGAAAGTGCAGAAAGGGGCGGGCTATAGCTCTAAGTTTACTGACTTTCTGTAGAACGCTTTTCTTCCCAAAATTCTGCTGGCGCATTTCACTAGTTAAAGTCCTTTTTGAAAGAAGCTGTCCCATTCATATAAAATAATGGCCCAAGCCTAGGGAAGGGAGGACGGGGAAGGGACGAGGTCTTCATCGACAGCGATCGCTGCAGGAAGTTCTTATTAAGTCACACTCTTCGTCACACTTCTGATGATAAAGTACGTGCCCAGTTGGGAATCTATTCGTTCCTGTGTGTTGGCTTAGCGCGGTTCGGAAAAATCAGGTAAAATAGAGAATGCTTGCTCACCTCAGCAGGGGTAGTTAATCATAATTAAGTCGGGCTCTAGCAATTCAATATATCCTAACTCCATGATCTTGGCCCACCATTTCTATTATCAAGTGGAGCTTGTCAAAGTAGTGGAGTTCAAAGCGTGTTTCCGTTGCGAGTTGACCTTATGCTTGAAACACTTAATCTATCTGTAGCCGGAAAGCTAACTACTTACTCCTTATTTCAGTCCAGCACTTAACTCGCTCTGAAGCTTAAAGGGTACCACTAACTTATAACTTGGTCTTTTTGCTACCTGAGGCAAATTTCTATTCCCGTACACCTTCCCTTAGAAAGTATAGGATAGTCCGTAACCTTACTACCCCCAATCTCTATCTTTCCCAGGCAAATCAAAAGAAAAGAGGAGAAGGCGCGGAGCGTCACTCTTCCTTTTTTTTTCATCTCTTTGTCTTCTAACTGTTCAAAGAACCACTCCTCATCGACATGTTCCCTGGTAGCACCCTTATGGGCAATCCTCTCTCCCCCTTTATCATCTTTTATGACGTAGCTTTTTGGGGCATGAAATATACCATATTTGACTATGCACTCTAACTTGAACTTCCCTAGAGTATAGTCACAAACTCTTTCTGGGGGTAGGCGGTTCTTTAAGACAACAGAGTCAGTATCGGTGTAAACACAATCAGCCCTACAAGCATATGGCTGCATGTGGATCCTACCATAACTAGCAATAGCTGCAGAGATTTGGACAGCACCCAATCTTGGATACCAATCTCTCTCTAGGTCGTCAGGTACATCCTGGTATTTAACTAGGAATGCCTTGCTAGTTATTTCGTTACAAGTGCAGTTTTCTGCTCCTACTTTTTTCTGGATCTTATTGTATTCATCCCGACTATCAACTAGAATCGAAACACTCCTAATAGGATGGATACCCAATCGCCCGTAGAGTGCGTTCATGATCAATTTCATTACTAAAGAAAGCCCCTTCTTATTATCTTTTTTCGCCTGTATTCGCTTTTGAGAGATGTTGTCAACAAAGTCGCTGAACAACCCTTCTCCTTTCCGATATAGATAGCCCTTTAAAGGAACCACCTTATACCCAATTTTCCTTGCGTGTTTTAACTCCTCAGTGAAGAATGTACCGAAGAACTGACCTGTTGGATGAATCAAAGAGTCATCCTTCTCATCACGATAAGTAAGAAATGGTTTCTTCATAGTATCAGGACATACAACATAAGCGTAGACAAACCCAAAGAGTTCATCGAGATTACGCCTTTTCAAATTCAACTCCCACCAAGGCTTACCTATCGGCATAGCAAATGTCTTCATTTCGTATGGATATAGCGAGTTCACGTCGTAATAGTACCCATTCTGAAGCGATGCTAGAGTAACCTTGTACGAACCGCCTGTAGTAACCAGCCAAACCAAGAAAACTCCGAATCTCAGTCACTGTCGTAGGCCGGCGCCATTCTGAGATGGCCCGAACCTTTTCTGGATCAGTCGAGACTCCTTCACCGGATATCTCATGGCCCAGAAATACTACTCTATCCAGCCATAACTCGCATTTTGAGAGTTTTGCATATAGTTGATGTTCTCGTAACTTCTGGAGTACTAATCTCAAATGTTCGGCATGTTCCTCTCGAGATCGAGAATAGATTAGAATGTCATCAATGAAGACCACTACAAATTGATCCAGCCATTCCTTCAAGACTTGATTCATCATATTCATGAAGGCAGCAGGAGCATTCGTCAGACCAAACGGCATAACCAAGAACTCATAGTGCCCATAACGAGTACGAAAAGCCGTTTTCTCCACATCTTTTGGTCTGATCCGCAGCTGATGATATCCCGATCTTAGATCAATCTTAGAGTATACAAATGATCCCTGCAACTGATCAAAAAGATCATCAATACGAGGGGTATCGATTTTTGACCGTTACCTTATTCAACTCTCTATAGTCGATGCAGAGTCGTAAACTCCCATCCTTCTTTTTCACGAACAGGACTGGGGTACCCGGACGTACTGGGCTGAATGAAACCCTTGTCAAGAGCCAGAGGGACTTGCTGGTTTGGAAACAATTCCAGAGTCCCGGAAAAAGGAAAAAAAGGTTGGGATGGTACACTCACTGATGCATTGTCCAGTAGGTATGCTTGAGGACAGGCACTAAGCTGTATGCATGGTGTACACTCATGGTAGGCAAGTCAGACACACACAAGGCCGCAGGTCAGCCACAAGAAAGTTCGTATAACAGCCCAGACAAGTCAGTAAGGACAAGTCATCCAAAGATTAGATGAAAAGAATGCTTTGACCAACGAGGATTCCATCAATCAAAAAAGAGGTTATATCGCCCTTCCCCTAGAACGTTTTTGATCCACATCTTCTTGCTTGAGAATATTTCTAGTGAATTTCTATTGTTTGCCTTGCAAAGTTCAAAGTGGTTTATTCGTTATCGATGGTTCGACTATTCATTCTACTAGAAATAGAAACCTTGCTTCGTAAAGAAAATAGAGCTCTTTTGACATACATGCCTCCCGTGATGCAGCCGCCTAGTAGACTACTAGCTCCTACAACCTTTGCAACAACTACTTCTTTGAAATATGTTGACCTCGTGCATGCCACCTACCTATCTATGCCACCCATATGTCTATCGAAAGTCTTATTCCTTTCCTTTGCTTTGACTGTCAAGATCTCGCTTATAAGAACCGATCGTTCGTGTCAACTCACTTGCCTATTCCGTCACAACGAATTACTAAAAAGGGGCGTAGCGGCCAAACCATATTATCATCATAATTAGTAGAAAGCCTACTCTCTCCTTTCAGATGAAATGGCGCCGGTTCATTCACAATAGCTGTACTGAAATCTTTCCAACCAACTCTCGAAGCGAGAACTTACTTCATTTTATACCTCTCCAGTCTATGACATTTATTAACCGATCCCGCGACCACTCCTTTCCGCGAGCTGAGTGAATCAACTTCCGAGGAGCCGCGAGCTGAGTGAATCAACTTCTCCCTTAATGAGGAACAAGGGATGCAAATAGTGTGGTCAATTTTGGGTTTTTAAGAGATGCAACTTCTCTCAAATCTTGTGATTACTGCATATCAAAAAATGGAATGATTTAGAAGTGAATTGTGTTAACTGCTAGCAACTAGGTGGCTGATTATGCTAGCAGGTAATTGTGCTAATTGCCCAAGTCACTGGCTCTTAAAGCTTAAGTTGGTACCAATAGAGAGAGGCTGATTCCTTGAACCAAGTGAAATTGATATTGGTTTTGGGTTGAATTGGCTTTTCACGAGCAGCAGCAGAAAGAGTTTTGTTTATACTATCTTTTATTTCTTTCTACGAATATGTCGAAAAAGGGGCACTCTTCGGACTTTTCAAACCTGTCAAAAGAGTAGAGTGATTTATTCGTAATCGATGGGCTTTTGAAGAAAGAGATCCCCTCTGGCTCTTACTGGTTGACCTGATATGACTTCCAGGTTGAGCTGAGATGAGAAATTGCCACTCATTCGACCGAGTGCTTCTTTCAACTAATTGGTTGTCTGGCGCATCAAGCTATCCACTTCTTTCCATCTGATTATGGAAAGCTCTATTGGTCAGACGGCGTAGCCGAATCGATGAATTGGTGGGAACTCGCAGGAAAGCATGGATTGACTAATGCCCCCCACAGGAAAGGGTGGTCTCAAAAGAACGGCTTGGAGAGACCTGCGCTCTCTCTTGAAAGGGGGAATTTTTTTCTCAAAATACGTTTACGGGAACATCAAGTCAGGATGGCATTCCAGTCTCATAGGCAGGATAGGGAGGCAAGAAAGCAGAAAGCAAGACTTCTCTCACCAATATGAAATTTGAGGGGCAGCGGATCACAAGGGGTGAACGACTTAGTTACTTAAGCCCAGGATTCACGAAGATGGCCCGCCATCGGAGTCCACTGGTTCTTATTTACGAGCTAATATAGAGTTTTGAATACGAACGATTAATTTCTACTACTATCGCGACACAGACGCGCGACACCAATTTACTGCTATCGGGGAAGGGATATATTGACCCAACCTTACCGAGCCAAGTCATCACCAACTGCGGAGCGGGAGAGTGAACTTAGCGAATTTGCATATTGGGTGACAGTTGAAAGCAAAAGAGATAAAGACAGGAAAATGGTACCTACTCAGAAAGTAGATACTTTAATGGATGAACACTTCAAAAGGAATAACCAACTACAGATGGGGATTTTGATGCTTCCTCTAGCGCTTATCCAATTATGGCATACTTTCTGATAAGCATCTTGCTAGGAGAAAAAATGGAATTCGTGCGCCGCATTGGAAATCGGATCTATGATCTCTATAGCTCATTGTTGAATGATATACAAGCAGATATTAGATCATCATCTCTGGATGCGAGCGTAAAGCATGCCATTAAGCTTGACCTTAACCGAAAGCTGGTTAAGAAGATATGCCTTGTGTATATGGAAAAACAAAACATAGCGCTGCGGATGATATCCAAAAAGAACTGGATTTCCACATCAAACGTAGTTCAAGCTTCAAAGTGGCTGGTGTTATCTACGAATTCTGGAATAGAAGCTTCCCTGCCCTTTCATCCCAAATGAAGTTATTCAACCAAATAGGAAGGTGGTTTGGAGGGTACATGGATATACCTGTTCATTATGAAACGTTTTTCATATCTACTATGTAAGTACTATAGACTCAATCCATTAATGTCTCGGTTTATGATATCAAGAAGAAAAAGCCACACCAAATCACACTTACTCTTCCTAGTACAAAAATAGATAGAAAGAAATGAGAGCTTCGCGTTCTGCATACATTAGCTGGATGCTACTATTGCGAGCATGGTTATTCTAGATTGCATAGTCTCAAATCTTCCTCTTTACTGGTCAAACCAAAACTTGATTACAAATGCTTGGCATGCACATAGAATTCCATCCATATACACTACATGCTTCATAAATATGCTTGACCCACTTGACATTTTCAGTAGCATGTTATACGAAAATCTTATTAGATACAGTGAGTATCCACATCGTTTGAATAGAAAAGAGGTACCAACATTTGTGAAAAGAGGTGGGAGGGTTTTGTCTTTAGGAGAAAGGCAGTTGTGAAATCTTCACACGAGTTTCTAACAATAAATGAGTTTGAGATGGTCTTCAATTAAATAGTACCAACTTACAAGGCATTCAATGCTTCGCAGAGAAAGATATGTTCCGCTCATGCCAAAGCAGTAATTGATGCTTACATGGAGTCAGGCAAATCAAAAGAAAAGAGGAGAAGGCGCGGAGCGTTGAAGTCCTCATTTTTCCCGTGAATTAAGGAATAGCGATCAAATGCTGGTCCTCATTCTGCTTTCCTTCTTTTTATATGAGTATATAGCACTTGCTTGAAAGAGCTTAGAACCTCTTACTTAGTCCTTCCAATTCCTCAACGAGTTTTCGCTCAAAGTGGGAGGGTCCGGAGGGTAGCTGCCCACCCACACTAGCATGATAGGCTATTAAAGAAAAGAAGAGACTTTATTTAGTGTAGCTTACTTCTCCCGACGTATAATGAGAAGAATTTCTTGTCAGTAAGCTAGTCTAATTTAATATTAAGAAAAACGCCTTTCTTTGGTTTAGGATGAGTCCGTCCCCTATTATAGTTCATAGCTAGCGGCAATAGGAGCCGATGAGGGCTATCTATCCACGTGTGATTATTTCCTCCTCCAGTAGCATAGTTCCAAAACCTATAGTATAGAAAGTGACAGTAAGCTAAATGGTTCGATACACCAATTTGAAAGCAGGAAGAATTCACCAAAGCAATGGAATGTGCCAGCTTGTCTTCGATATAGAAAAAGTGCCTGTGCCACCCACCCACTCCGCCTTCTTTTTGATCTTGCAGTGAACGATAACTCAAAGGGTTGGTCAAGATGATGAGACAGGAATAAAGAAGAGCAAACCTCAAGAAAACATTCCAATCTCAATAAAAAAAAGAAAGGTTAGGCCAATATCACCACCCTTTTATTGTATCATACAAGTACTAACTACAAAGAAGTACGGCTGGTATTGTCTGGGTACATTCTGTATAGGTCATGTCTATACGGGTATTAGTATAGTTTCAAACTTCTAAAATGAGAAAAAAATAACCTCTGAAGTGCAAATGCACTTCAAATTACCTCTCCAAGGTGCATGTTCATCCAATTACGTAATTCACCTGGTGGCTGTTTCACGCTACCCCATTCTTCGACTCTACGCACCAAAAGGCAAAAACAATGCTGGATTAACACCAAATCCGGGTCAAAAAAAAGTATGACCTTTTGAAAATCAAACTTGGAAGTTACTGCCGCATTTTGGGTTTATCAGGTTGACCATACAACTGCACCAGCAATCCCTCAACCTATCTCCTATGCATTGTAACAATCGCGAGTTTGCTATAGGTTGTATTCATTCTTAAAGAACCAAAAGAATTTTACGAACCACACAGAAATAGAGGTAAAAGCTTTATGTAGAGGAGAAAGAATCAGATACCTTGTAGTTTGAACAAGAACAGCCCCGCGGTCTGGCCAACAAAATCTGAAACAGACTCAAATACACCTGACTTATGCCTATCTTATTGCAATTGGTACTGCGTCAACTCCTACGCGTGCTTTTATGACATTCACTATTCAAGGGGTTCTTGGAATAGGATTCTTGGTTTTTCCATATGAATGCTTGGAAATTGGAGTCAGCTGCCATTGTCGAATCTGCATGCAATTTTCTTACTTCTTCGCACTCTGCTGGGAAGAAGCGGGTTGCCTCTTTTGTTCCTTTTCCAAGTCTTAGCTTTGTTGGAATTCTGTCCTCCATGATTTTGATCCGTTGTTGCATTTCGACTTCGTAGACCGAGATGGGCCCTCGTGGATAGAGCTTACCTAGATAATACATGGGGATCTTCAAAATCCGCATATAAAAAGTACCATACCAATGGAAATATATCACCATCAGAACACACTGTTCTTCTTGGACGATGATCTTCTAGAACTTTCACTGCACAGCTACGAGGCCGTTCGTGGGTAAGCTCTGCCAGCTAGTTTTGCTACCTATCTCAAGTCTCTACATTTGAACTGTAGTACCATTTGTTATTGCAGTTTTTTGACGAAAATTGCGATTTTGTTCACTTGGATGATATGCCGAAACATCGCATGTGTACTGTGGCGCATCAATCTTTTGCATACATGGAACCAGTCTTGCTTGGGTTATGGTACCACCCAGTATTGCTCAGCACCAAATTCGAGTGCATTCATGGTTGGGGTTCAAGATAGAAACGAATTTTGATAATCAAGCAAAATGAACGAAGGTATACTGGAAAGAAGGCTGATTTAGACTCTTTAGCACAGCTTCTTCTACCTACTCTGGGAGCAAAAACCGTGGGGATACGGACCCAAGCCGACGCCCTTTACTACTCAGACTTTTATAGATCCGTGTGGCCAAAGAGATAGACTAGAATTGAAAGAAGGCAACGGGAAATTCACCCAGACCGTAACCTTACTACCAGCCGTGCTACCGAACTGCTCCCAATGCTAGACTCTTTGCTTCCTTCCTTGACCGGACTACTGGACTTACTAGACCAGGAAAACAAGACTACAGTGGTTCATAAACCGGAGCCTCTCTTAAAGTCCCAGTCTCTAGGTCCAGTTCTGGTTGAACTAAAGCACCAATAGCTGTCAGACTAATTCCTTTTGCTGGCGGAAGAAAAGCAAGTGAAAGTCAGCAACTACTCCAAACTTGACAACTAAGGAATGAGAGTAGATACCCTGGCCTCTATTAGCCAACAAGTCCTCCCTCAATCAAAGCAATTCTCTTAATCTACTGAAGTTCTTCTTGCCTCAGTAGTCAAGAAAGATAGTATGAATCATCGAACTAGGATGAAATCTACGATCAATCAACATTTCTCAAATTGGGCAAAGAGTGAGAAGAAATGGTTCGACCCTCTTATTTGTCGAACCCAGAGATCCAGGAATGGGTATCCTGATGCATATAGCAAATGGTCGAATGAGTTCCAGAATCTCCAGGAAGATTTCCTGGGATATTTCTCTTCGAAACAGGAGAAGCTTCAAGTAGTCTTCGATCAATTACGATTCCATATCACTGATTTTTCGAGTTATTGGGATTCGATTGATTGGTCCGAAATTTGCGACATATACGAATTCACTTTCACTAAGTTATTTCTTGTCCTTTTGCCCACCTTTGAGGAATACATGCCTCTTTTCTATGGAAACCCGGAGCATCCCTCTGCTACCAAATACCGCACCTTTCTACTACGCTTCAACACTCCATTACTCCCATTAGAAACTATACCATGGACTGCCTATCCGTAACAACTTTGTACTCAGAAGAAAGTAGGTGCCCACCTTCCATAAAAGGCCAAACTTTCCTAACTCAGTTGCACCCATTAGAAAATTAGACTCCATTCATAGAGAATGTTGTGTCGCACGAAAAGCCCCTCAATTCTTTCACTGAAATGGGTCTAGGCCACTCCATCATTGCTTTGACCTTGTTAGGATTCATTGGAAACGCAGGTATTATTGGTATCCCTGCTATCTATCCACAGAGTTGGTTATCGTCTATAGACGACAAGTCGCTATTTCTCATTGACTTTTCGCTCGAATCTGTGGTTATGTGTCTGGTTGAAGGAGTCCGTTTTTTCCATGAAAAAATGTACCTCCCATTCTGATTTTGGTGAAACTCCAATCCTATTTCTTGCGGAATGAGTGTCCCCTCTCATTGGCAACCCAAGCTCGACCGACTTACTCGGTTTATACCCCCTTTTCCTTTCTCGTTTACGAGTTAAGTTATGGGATAGTCAATCCAAGGTTCGTAGATGCTCGAGCGGGCAAGAAAACGGATGAGCGTGCGTTAGCGCAACGGCTCAGTCAGCTCCCTGCGCGATCATGGTATCAAAACTTTAATATGTCCATCAACCTTCTCTAAAGACACAAGTCATCCAAGTATCAACAAACAAAGCCCCTGGGCCCTTGGGCTCTACAGGTGCTCCCCACCGCTTCAATTCCACCCACGTATAGTCTAAATGGAGTCAAATAAAAGTAGCACCGAGAACGTCCTCTAGTCTGCGTTTCAAGAAGAGCGACATCACACCTACTCCTATAATAGGTATGCCAACCAAAGAGTATGTCATCGGCTACTCTGGCAAAAAAGACCGTTTTGGTTGGTTTGCCACCGATGTGTTCAGTCATTGCATCTAAGGTCAAATCGAGCTGGTGCAGGAATGAACCCATTAGAACAGGTTAAATGGGACTCCCTGGCAACTTCATTGCTTGAATAATCCTTCCCACCAGAATAGAAGTAGTCAGAAAGCAACGAAGAAGATCTACTATAGCTAAGGAATCCATCCCTAATAGAGCAATCAAGTTCCTCAGGAGTCAATCATGAGGAATACGATCGAAGCACTTTACCACATAACACTGAATAAGGTAATCCATCTCTGGCCAAGTTGTGAGCGAGGAGCGAGAGAGAGCCTTTTCCTTTCCTAAAGCCATGTGAGGATGGAGAGAAGAGCGGATCCAACGAAGCAGTTTTTAGCTTAGATAACGTCGAGGCGGTCTTCTTTAGCTGGGGCAGGTAATGGTCATTCCCATTGGCCTGGCTTTTTCGAATATACGATCGGAACATCGGTCGAAACTGAGAGTAACCTTTTAGGAGTGCTCTCTGAATTGCAAATAGATGTTCCCTGCAGCGAATGGATGGATATGTGTCGAGTGATCCCACCCACAGAAGGAATACTACTCTGCTAAGATAAGATATTGACATGGTAGCTGGAACCGTTTTTCACCTTCTTTGCTGGAATCTACAATGCTTCAGCACCTTGCTTCGAACCTCGCCTTTCTATGAGTTCCCGAAGAACTCTCGTACCCCTCGCTCCGCCGCTAACTTAGAGCATGCCTTCGATCCAGGCGGTATCTTATTTGAAACGCCTACTCTAGTTCTCTATATAAAGAGGAAGTCAAGCCGTAATTAATAGTGAATAAATTGAGTCCAATTCAATAACCTGCGATCCAACCTGACCTTCCGATCTATACCATTTCATTTCTCGTTTTTCCCGGTGCACGTGAATCATAACTAGAAACTCTCGGAGGAGTAGTAGTAAGGCCGTTTCAGTGAGGCTCTCGCTGTGTAAATAACAATATGGTGGAAAAAAATCCAAACTCCCGGACGTAATCTTGCCGGCGCAAGAGCACCTATGTTAACACAGCCACCATCCGGGGAAAGGTTTAGGAACGATCTAAAAGAGTCCGTTTTCATTGAAACAGACATAATAAGAAAGAAGAGCTCCTCTATTTCAGAAAGGAGTCTTTCTTTATTTACCAACGGAAGCCAGTGCTATCGTAGACAGTCAAGTTGCTTATTGAAGCTTGACTTCAGACTGAAGAACATGGAGATTTTGCGTGGACTACAGGCAATTGAATGAGCTCACAGTCAAAGATAAGTTCTAAGAACTATAATAGAGTATTTACTGGATGAACTGAGTAATGGAAGGGTATTTGAAAAGCTTGACTTAAGGTCGCCAGATAAAGATGTGTTAAGAAGATGTGCACAAGACTGCTTAACGAACTCGTCTAGGCCTGTATGAGTTCTTAGTCATGCTTTTTGGCTTGACCAATGCTCCAGCTACGTTTCAGTCACTTATGAATGACACCAAAGACAAGGTTTTCTTTGATGATATATGAGTATACAGTGCTGACATGGATAGTCATTTGGTCCAATTGCGAGAAGTATTTGACACTCTAAGGAGCCATGCTTTGTATGCAAAGTGATCTAAATGAAGTTTTGGCAAGGGGCAGGTGGAATATCTGGGACATGTTGTGTCTCAAGGGGAAGTGAGAGCAGACATAAGGTTGAGAGCATAGTGAAATGGCCAAGGCCCAAGACTGTCAAAGAGGTTGAAAGCGAAGAGAAATGAAAAGTCTAAATACACCGGGCAGCACTACCTAGGACGATATTCTAATAGATTTTCTTTAAGCCACAGGTCATACCAAAGCAAGAAAGAGAAGGAAGAGATGGGCGAAAGACAAATAAATGCAGCACGCCATAGAGGGCGGGATTACTATACCATCCTTGCTCGAGGGAACTCCTCAAGGGCTGGCTGACTTTTCACTTGCCTTACCCTTACCCTTCCCTAACTCTATCTACTGGAACTGGCTTATTGGTTTATTTACTCTTGTGCGCTTACTGATAGCAAAAGAAATAGATATTTTTGTTTACAACTTCGTAATTCTCTTTTTGTCTCGAATTCTTATCTATTAAATGGGAATCGTTTCGCGGCCCAGTTCACCTTCGACCCAGGAGTAAGGAAAGATGTGGTCAGATATTTGTCCCGTCTGCTACGAGAGCGGGCAATTGCATTTGTCCACAAGATTAGATAGGCCCCGAGTGGAATGGACGGATTCACTTCCGATCAAGTTACGCCCATCGGAGAAAAGACGATTCCCGTTCTACTTCAAGATATAGAGGACATACTGGAATCAAACTTTTTCAAGAGAAGTAGGATCAAAATTCACTACTCAAAAAAGTTACCTAATTCTACTCTAATTATCAATCTGGTCTTTGGTAGCACATCCCTAAGCTTGCTCTTTCGTAGGGTTAGTTTCATTTCTAACGAAACCAACCTAGCTTCTTCCGCTTGATGCAGAAACTCAAGAGGACTCCCTTTTCGGTGCTACTTTTGAACAGAATTACGCGCCAATGAGTGAGAAGCGAATCCTTCCTCAGCTCTCTATTTTGACAAGATTGACAATCGTGGAAAAGAATTGTAGAACTCTGGTTTTCTAATAAGCTTTTGTTTGAGACTGAGACAGGTAGTTATTTAGGCTTCCATCCCGTTAAGAAACTCTCTATCAACTAGACTCACAGCCCTAACTGACTAAAGGAAGAGGTCTTAGCAAGGCTAAACATCCGCTGGGGAAACTTCCAGGGGAGGCCTACTTCCAGGTCAACTCCCTTCATAAAGATACTTACAGCCCGTTCAAAAAGAAGAGTACTCCCAGTCCATACCAGGGGAGCAAAATACTGGGTACCCATGGAAAGAAGAAAAGGTAACTTCTCTTTGAATGAATCCACTGCCCGGTCAACTAAAGAATTACACTCTCCTACTCCTTTCCTCTGTTCACTTCCTAAACTCAACTGGGTAAAGCTTACTGACCTAACCGCTACGCGCCTTGGCCCTGCTCGACTTTGAACATCTGAGCCGGGAAGTAGTCAATGGCGGAGGGAAGAGACTCGGGAGAGAGAACTTCTTATTCATGTTAGATTCTGTGGAGGCAACTTAGGCGCTTTGATCCCGCTTGGATAGAGAAATAGCTTATTCAGACTCCACCAATTGGATGCATGTCCCTACTCTTGGGAGTGGATGGAAGCAGGACCCAGAGACTAGTGGTTGGGAAAGGAATCTTGCTTGCTTGGTGGGAGTTGGTTTTCAGACTTTTGGCTTAGCTTTTTCCACGGAGTTCGAAGCGCAGGGCTCCTTCAGGGAAATAGCTTCACATTTCTTTTCTTCTTTTGCGAGTTTGAAGTCCGATGGCGATGATGAAAAGTGCGCCAGATTGAGGAGACATACATTCCGCACTTTCTGAGAGGAAAAGAGATACTTCTCATCTTCTTAAGAGAAGAAGACCTACCTGAATGGAATTCCTTCGCTCGGTTCCATAGTTGGAGGAGCTATGCAAAGGGTACGGTGTCTTTAGTCTTCATATAGTAGGTACTCTCAATGCACAGGGGAGCTCTCACTTGATAGTGAATTACAGACAAGCGAGCACTGCGCTCGGACTAGCTACTTCTTTCAAGCGCCAGTTCACAGATCCTTATCTTTTTCGTTACACATAAGCTGTCAGCTAAGCTTCAAGGTCCACAAATGAGCGCTTTGGAGGGAGCATGAAAAATTGTACTTCTAATTGAAATGAGTAGAACTCCTAGAGCTTCTGCCTAGAACAAAGTAAACCGCCGGATTTGGAGCGGAGTTCTGTGAATGAAGTAGGCAAGCAAGCGTTGCTGGCACCTAAAAAGGTCTTATTGAGTGAGAACCTATGACCTAAGAAAAAAAGCTGGTATTGATACCTTCTACCCTTTCAGCCTATTACCAATAGACAGCCCATACGTTGATTTTGCGCGGATTTTGGACCTTAAGCTACGCAATTTCACTCTTTAGGGATTCAGGAGACGAAGCATAATCTAGAGACGAAGCTTACACCAAAAAACCATCTGAAGGTTCTCATCCAATTCGTGAAAGACTGATTCCGGGAGTGTTCTATCCTGAGACTTTCTCATACAGAAGGAGTCACACATACATACATTGTATTGTAGTCGGCGATTGCTTAGGTTTATCTTCGAACGCGGGAGAACAGCGGCGATTACTGAAGCAGGGAATACCTCACTAAGTATGTGGCATCGGCCCTCAAGCAAGCACGTGTGGGTGGGCTCGAAAAAGCACTTTGTCCAGGAAGTACCGTCCTACACTAAGGAAATCCACTACTTATGCTCGCTTACTCAAGACCTACAATTAGACAGACTTGATAATTATATGCTCCGGGCGTGCGGGGGTGTATTACCTGATTATATGCTCCAGCTCTTGAGAAGGGGTATAGTACTCTTTATTGGATGGAGGAAATGCTCTCTAGATACTGTCAATAATGGTATAGTTAACTGCTTTGTCCTATACTTTCGTTACCGTACGTTCTTGCTTGTGGAAAGCCTTTTTCTTCATTCTATGACCTGCTTTACCCAAAGAAAGACATAACCAATAACCGCAAGGCCTGGTACTAAATGAAATTAACTCCTTAAGCAACTTGCCCAAAAAGCACGAGGTCCCTATCGCAATGTTCTAAGGGGCGTCCCAATACTGCGCAACATGCTTAAAGAAAAGTGTTGCTGCGACTTGCCCTTCTGATACTTAACTTAGGAGACTGGTCAAATCAAAGATGTGTCTCGGTCTAATCTGCCTCAAGTGCTGGAAGGCGAAGCTGTAGATTGAGAATTTCCCACTTATCGTTCGCTACAGCCTCCTTCCCAGTTGGACTCTTAGAACGGATTCATTTGAGTGGTTACTTTCCTCGAATCCACAGCTTGCACTTTTCATAAGCCTGCCTTAGGGATCTCCTTTTCCATCGTACCCACTCTCTCCAGGAAAGCTAGCAACAGACTGAAAACTACTAATTGAGAGAATCCCAGCCAGCAAACTTCTTGAGTCAAAATTAGCAGCCTTAAGAACGCTTTGACCGTCGCAGGGCAGCAGAAAGCTGCATAAAAACTACTTTGACTCAGTGCTAGCTGACTTGGCCTCTTTCTATGACCAGAGGTTCAGCCTTCTAAGAGACTATGGCACGCGATTCTATCGCGGAAAATAAGAGGGATGTGGGCTTCGTGTTTACGCCGATCATGCTTTGAGCTGATCGTTTGTTTCTCTGAGAGGTGAATAACCGAGGAGCAGGGTGGTAAGTACTTCAGACGGAAGGCTCTGGAGCAAGTAGAAAGTTCGCTTCATGTTATATCTAGAAAATATAGTAAAGGCGCGTGCTAGTTGGCACTAGAATTCATGTGAAAAGGATCAGTTCCTGTAGATAGAGGACCCTAAGAATAGTATCCGGATCTTTCTTATCTAGAGGAAGGATCTGACATAAGCCTTTAAGGAGTATCTGAGCTCCTACTTGAAAGTTCTTACAAGCCACATGTTATTTAGTTGGCTGGACCAAGGCATAATGTGCTTATCTCTGAATCAGAGTGGTGTTTCTGCTGCTTTGTTTTCTAGGAGCAGCTGGCGACTAGAAAATCGGTGTATTGTTGCTGGGGTCAGCTCGTTACGTCCGTCCCATCACTCGTACGAGATGGTGAACCGGGTTCGCAGTAGAACCATAGACGATGATGACGAGCTAGGAACCATATGCGTGTCTGCACAGGCATTGCCATGCTTTTGAAACACTGCTTTTCTCCCAGTGCAACTAGAGCCCGGCTCGCTGTTCTGCTTATTGAGAAAAAATATGTTTACTGAAAGAAGACTGTGTTTTGCAAACCGGATAGGAATTGTGTCCGTGTGAAGTGCTATATCCGGCCTAGTGGTATGTTCCGCTTCGTGATTGTATTCAAAAAGAGATTGGAGAAGTCCACTTTGATATGTATTGGACCATTTCTTCTTATTTCAAGAATATCCAGTCATCCATAATAGTCCCATAGTCAATATCGACCTTGCCTTGCCGTGATCTAAGCAAAGAAAAAGAATAGGGCGCCCTTTTTTGTTCGTAACATTAGTAGTTACTCACTGGATAAAGAACCTTTTGCTGAGAAAGGGAAGAGTGGGCCTTGGTTTTGCTCTCTGTGCTTTTTTTTACTAACACTCTTTGCATACATATAGGGCCAATCCCTCCTATCCATCGTTCGTTCAACTTGAGTTGGCATCATATCCTTCTATATGAAGAACTCTCTTTATATGCTTTTTTGTAAGCCCAGCATCATTTATGAGAAATGAAAGATTCGCTCGCCGGAGAGAAGAATACCTGAAACAATAGAGGGTAACTTCTAACAGGAAAGCTGGCTGAAGAACAACGCCTACCTAGCCAGGTGCCAAGTAACCTCGAGTTCCACGGGGCTTCACCAAATAGTACCTCATTGCCTCCCACGAGCGTTGGGCCAGTAGAGTCTCCCAGGAACAAGCGCGGGATAGTAACGAGAGTCAAGCCCCAAGCCTGCTATTTCTCTCTGCAGAGATCCTTTTTGAGTGCCTCTTTCTATGACCAGAGGTTCAGCCTTCTCTCTTTTCTACCTATATCTCCGCACTCATATAGAAGCACTCGTATTAGTTCTTTTGCCCTCTCGTCGATGATGCGATTGTCGGAGCACTTGTTAAGGGGAATGGGTTATTCCCACTAGAGTTTGTAGTTTTGACATAGACGGCTGGAAACTCACTGGAATTTCACGGGGTTTTGGAATTAGTGGATAAATCATATATAATGAACTCGAAGCATCCATAAGAAAGTGGTTAAGCGATAATGGTGTTACCTTACCCCGGAGCAAAATCGGTTTGAACTATAAGGAAGCCGTCCAAAAAGTAGTTGACCTTTTCTCGAAGTTTTGATTCCTGAGTCTCCAATCAGGAAGAGAGAATCTAGGTTAAGTACCGTTGAGATCAAGCACTTGCAAGTTGTTCGCCCTTTTCGCTCAGTGAGCAACTACTAATGTTGCGAACAAAGGACACGTTAGTAGTTACTCGCTGGGCGCAAAGAAAGATGGAAAGATAAGATCTATTTACTCGCAAACCAACTGTAAGAGGTACTCTACTACCTATCCTTCAGTTTACCTGGGTTTACTTACCCAGTTTGAGATCAAAGGTAACCCTCTAATGTGATTTCATAATTTCTAACAAGGTGCAACCAGGGCTATCAACTAGTTTTCAGTCCGTCACCTTATGAAAATCTCTCTTGCCCGGACTCACAATGCGGGTAGGCCTGGATATAATGTTCTGGTCATAGTAGGGAATCAAAAACTTTTGAGGTTTCATAGTAGGGCCAAAGTAATCAAGCACATTCTCCTTCAATAAGTGGATCACAACTGGAAGACTTTCACACTTGATGGGTTAACATAAACCAAAATCGGCTTAATAACCTCTCTCTGGAGCCTACGTTACTCACTGGTATGGGTTCTTGGGCAATCTTCTTTTGTACTCCTATAGCCTGCTGCTTTCTGACTCCCCCGTTTCACCGCTCCGCGCCGCTACGCGCCTGTTTCTACCAATAATTCTCTCTTTTCTTTAATAAAGGACAATGATCACACACAAATCAAATATGCGAATATGTCTGGCTTGACTCTCGTACCCAGTATTTCAGATGTTGTTTGAATCAAAAACAATAAGCCACATCCACCAGTAGGTATCACTTGGGGAATTCTCAAAAACTTCTAAATATTTAGTTGATCTCATTCGCATTCTTCCTCGTGACTCGCTTCTTGTCCTTCCAAAACGAAAGAATTGGCTCGTACGTCGGTTAGCAGCATTAGCCTGCCCTAGCGGTATAAATAGATAAAGAATTTCTTCAGCCAGCTGGCTTCTCGGGTCTTCTTTCACTTCCCAGCTGTAGAAGATAAGGAATGGAGGTTAGCCCTCAGAATTATCCTTTAGCCGTAGAGTTGAACCTAGTAAGGTTAAGAGAGGAATTACATATCTCATTGGTAAACAGGAATTCTTCTATCACTTGGTAGGCGAGAGGTTGGTTGGGCAACAGCTTTTGTAGACAGCTTGTGACCTGCTTCTTTCCCCAGCTATCGGGAACTTGACTCTCTATCCCTGCTTTGAACAGGTCAAATTGAGTAGGAATTCTCTACTCCCCTTTTTCCAGGTAACAGGGAAACTTTGACTTCCTTAGCGAGAGAAATGGTTCTGCTCGAGTTTGTCATAAACTCTTAATAGAGTTGTTTTTTTTGATCTTCCCCCTTCTCTGATCTCCGAATCTCTATCTATGATTCCCGAACGGAGCCAGCTATGCAGTGAGTTCCTTTCTTTCAGTTGTACCCCTTTGAGCTTTAGTGCTTGAAGCTGAACTCGAGGTGCTATGGCCCTTGAATGGTGTTAGAGAAGATTGGAGAAGCAGCCTACCAACTGGCGCTTTCACAAGGCCGTCAGGTCGATCTCACGCCTTACTCAACCAAGTCAGAAAAAAGAATTCTCTTATCATCGAGAAAAGCGGTTAGATAACACATGAACACGGGATATGCCCTAACTATCTGCCCCAAACTATATAGAATAACTTTCTAAGGCAAAGAAAATTTCCCAGTGAGTAACTACCTTTTGAACTCGTAACATTAGTAGTTACTCGTCTGTTACGAACGAAAAGCCTCTCATTCGTTGGAAAGAAGACCTTTTTCTGGTGAGGGCGCGGGTATAGGTAGGGCCGGTGCTGATGCAAGAGTCTCGGCCCATCGACTTCTTCAGTGAGAAATTGACAGGTGCTCAGTCTCGGTACTCGACATATGATGCGGAGCTTTCTTTATGCAGTCGTGCGAGCTTTGCTACATTGGGGGCACTCACTACCTGCTGCACCAAGAGTTTATTCTACACTCAGATCACGAGGCTCTGAAGCACATTCGGAGTCAGCCTAATATAGAGTAGTACCGGATATATGTTCTGGCATGCCAACACAAGATGCCCATTCAACAAGTTAGCCTATGCCCAGGGTATTTTAATAAGCAGAATCCGCCGCATACACCAAATGTTCAAACGAGGAACTCTTCTTTAGAAAATCAATGAAATGACAGAACGAAACTAGAAAAATAAGAAAAGAAAAAATAATATGAACTCCGTACAAAGCTTTGGCATTCGGGAAAGATTGTAGAAGTGGGAATTCTCTATAAGAAAGATCGCGAGACTTTTTATATAAATAAAGATCGTTCTTCATTAGCTCATACAGCGAACGAGGCTACCTCAGCGCATGTATTTAGTGAATATAGCGTTGTATATATCAAAAAAGTCTCTTTTATTTATTTCAAGCTTGAGGAAAGTCAAAAAAGTCAAGAACGACTCTTCGAGCCTAAGCGTCCAGACTAAGCTTTCTTCTATTTATTAGAAATAATGTATCATCGAGCAGCTAGTGCTCGGTCATAAGCGAGGGCTAAGCTAAGCGGTTTTCTTCCATATAAAGCACATCGGAGTTTTCGTAAATACGAGTCAGCAAATACTTTCGTCAAATCAAAAAACCCTCTATTTTTTGATACAAATTTCTTAATACATCGTTCGCTGGTGTGATCAAAGAGCTTTACACCTGGGAAGTCAAATAGAGTTTCAAAGGGTTATTAGGAAATAAATCACTAGCCGAAGCAGTGGAAGGTAAGCTAGATCGTAAGCTAGTGAAAATATATATATATTCCGCTGGTAAAACAAAACATGCTGCTACGGCAGATATCAAAAATGCGCTTGGGGCCATTCTCCAAAAGAATGCGGCTTACAAGATAGCTGATGCGATGTACAACTTTCTGGCAAGATAGATTCCCTGCAATCGAACATTTTATGAAATTAGTCAACGAGGGTTGCTGCCGCCTTTAATAAACCTGTTCGGTACAAGAATCATTATTTGACCACGGTACAGGATTATATGCATAAGGAATCAATACATGTTTGGGTATATGATCGGAAGAGAAAGAATAGACATAAGATCACACTTACTGTACCAACATAAACAAGGGACCGTAGAAAAACACTGAGAGCTACCTTTGCCAATTTCATACACCTGCCAGGATGCTGCTATAGCTTGTCATGTCATTCTAAAATGTATAGAGAAAAATCCGTATACACACACGGTTCATTCAAACTTTATTACGTTTGCTGTGAATTCCAAATCGATGCACAATTACTATAGCGATGCCTACTGTTTACTGTTACCTTCACTGTATCTTGTCAACAGGCTGATTTATGATACCCTGATTCATCTTATTAAGGATCATCATACATTAATGAGACGAAATGATAATGTTGGAATCTTCTGTCATAGAGAAAGAAGACATGAAGATATCTAATCTGAGTGCTATCTATGCTGGAGTTACTCCACAATCCTGGCAAGTGATTGATAGAAAACTATTCCTGGATATATTGGATTCCCTGACACCTAAAGAGCGTTCTACAACACAGAGAGCGACCTGGGATAATCATCGCGAATCATTCCTAGAAGCTTACGAGGAATATTCTAATGAAATCGAAAGAGGCTATAAAGAGATCCCACCTGAGGAGAGATATCATAATAACTAGAAAACACTTAAGACTTTCCTAGAGTTCTCTCATGAACATGGAGAAGATTCTGTCCATCCAACGTTTTGGAGTGCTTTATCATTATACCATACGAATGAAAAGCGTAACACATTCGGCGCGATGTGGAAGGAAGCATGAAATCTTTTGGTCATTCCGATAATGTTTGAACTTGAGAAGTGGATTATACCTGGAGGGGCCATCTTATGATGAAACTCTTCTATCTATATGGTATCCTTCCTTATTCTTCATCTTCTCCTCCTGGCGCAGCATATAATTCACCGTACGATCTCTCCTTCATCCATATATCTATCTTTCGAGTATGCTTTTCTACTCTATGGTAATGCTTTTGTTGGTCTTGTCCCATATCTCACCTCATAAATGGAGTCCTCGATAGGTGCATGCTATTTGGACACTACCCCATCTCTTACCAACTTTTCGCTGCAAATGAAGGAGTCGGATAAAATGTGTGATTCGAATCAAACTGTCTGTCTCTGGCTAATGCATATCCCAATTCATTCATTCACAGCCGGATCATAGTGTGACTTGCCAAGCAAGAAGAGCCGAGTTCCTTGCCAAAGCCTAGAAGAAAGAGAATGGAAAGATCGAGGCCGAAGGTTGAAAGATTAATAAAGAAGAGATAGGTGCGTTTGCAACGAGAGTCCTGTAAAGCATCCATTTATGGAAAATAATGAGAGTGTTCTTAAGGATCAAAATGTACTCTGTTACAAAGAAGTATGAGACGTAGTCCTTGAGAAAGAATTTGCCCCTAAAAAAGAAAGAGGAATTTGATGAATGAGATCGGTCTTCCATTCCACACGCCAGGAAAAAAAGAAAGAGAGGGAAGAAGAACTAAGCAGACGGAATGCATGCGGATACTAAACCATTCCTACGTTCCAGCAAAACGGAGACAAAAAGTTCCTAATCCCGGAATGCCTACTCTAGGAATCGTAACCATTTCTCTCTCTCCCTATGAGAATTGGTAGGATCGAATCTACATTTCAGATGTACAGCTAATCAAGAAAGAAAACTTCATGCTAATCCCATACGTCATCACCATTACCATCTTTTTCTTTTCCTACTTCGGTCAGGAATCTATTGACTTTTCATTCATATACTCTAATGGAAATGGAATATTTTCTATAGCGAGATTCTGAATGATACTACTTAATCTTCTATAGACTAAGTTGACTGTTTGGAAGATCGAATACCTTCCCGGATAATAGTGTTCAGCAAAGTTTCTTCTTGCCATTTTATTACTTCGTGCCACGATAGGGGCGAAATTGAGACCACCTAGAACGGGCGGGCTCTTCCTTCACAACCAAGTCTATGACGCAGCACGGACATACCTTGCGTCCCGCATCAACACTTACATGCGGCGGGGTTAGCCGTGTCAAGTCGAAGAACATGATGATTAGCATGGAAGTCGATGAAGAGATGGTTTACTTGTTTGATGGCACAGAGTTCAAGTGGAAACTTGTTTTCCGCGAGACCTCGGGCTTCCCAAGAACAAAGAAGTTGACCAAGCGAGTGATTGAACGAGCCAGCGAGTGATAGAGCGAGCCGTCCTTCAGAACGGGTGAAATAAAGGGAGGGAGCATAACTTTTGATCGAATAGGCGCCTGGCGCATTTTCCTTAATAGAGCAGATCTGACAATCATCACCTACGAAGGTTGTATCCGGGATGGAGATAAGACCGAATCGTAAGCCACAACCTACTTGTGGGGAGGGCATTTTCCAACCACTAGACAAATAGAAGCGGGACGAGGGGAGCCACACAGATACCGAGTTCTTTCAAAATATACCCAGAAAAAGCCTGACTTTCTCCCTCCATATGTACAGACTCTGAGAGGGTTTCACTTGGATAGTTTTCAGAAACTAGAAAGGGGGGGTAGGTATAGGTGATATTTCAACACTTTTTTGGGTAGCATGTCATACTCCGAATTGTTGTAGCGATTAAATGAGATTTCCAGGTTGTATAAAAGCATGCATGAAACCTAAAGAGGGAAAAAAATCCAAACAAACCTTCATCGATGCAGCGAAAAACAAAACAATCGCACGAGAGTCTAAAAAATCGTTACTACCAAACGTGTACAGACCCCTCCATGCATATGTGATCAACACTAGGTAAGTATGCTTCAACCTCCAGATCGAATTCCAAAACAACTACACAAGGCATTCCCATTGTTACTGCTTTCAGACAGCATACCTGACCAATTGCAATTGGTTAAGCACCAACAAACCTTTTTTGATATTTAACAAAAACCAACTTGATTATTTCTAGAAAATCAAATCTATCTAAAAGTGAGGTTTGCCACCATCACCAAAAAGATGTTTTTCTAATACGTTTTTCTCAAGCTATATATATCTTGAATTTCTTGCTTCATCCGCCCGCCGCAAACAGCAAGTCAAGCAGGGACACTGTTTCGGGAAATCAAGAGTATGTATGAAAACTGGTACAGAACATAGATCAGATCGTAAGGGATAGCATAGAGGGATGCAACCTAGCTAGCTGTCCATTAAACAACATCGATTTGACAGTGACTTCGACTGTGTAAAGCACATGTATTATTTTGAACCTTGATTCGACTCGACTCAATTTCCTATCTTCCTTCTACGACTCGTTCTGGGGAAGTCCCCTGCCTAGGATCAAGGTGTTCACAAGGTGGGGCCCATAGTGATTTCCGCCATATCTGTTTCAAAAAAGAATCCCAGGAAAATCTCAATCTTGAATGTTTGAATATTTTGATTTTTCCGCATCACATCCTCCTCCACGTAAAAACATCTCATATTAATCTAGATATTTACGCCCCTAGAAACCAAGGCGAAGCTTCTAATCTTAGACACTTTTGAAACATTCTAGCAATAGCTTCCAGTTTTTTCTCTACTCTCTACTCTTCTATAGCTTCGCTCTTTATATCCGTACGTTTGCTTGGATTCAGGTCAATTTTTTCTTGTTTGAATTGAAACTCTTCATGTTTCTATTATTATTATCATATTAGATGCTCTATTTTTTCGATACCAGATGAATGTTACTTCAAGTTCCTAAAAAAAGAGTTTGCTCAAAACAGAACTACGAATGCCGGGAGAAACCTCACTGCATTAGTCTCCTATTCATGCCTAGAATCAGATGTTCATTTTCACAAGGCTGGCTTCATAAGCCAATGAATGACGGGCCAGGGACATCCAGACTAGCCCGGGGGGCTCGCTACTCATAATCCGATTTTGGAACATTGATAGGAAGGTTAATGCGCTGTTCTTTAGTAAGTAAGTAGAATTCCCCGCAGTAAGTAGCAGTAGCTTTCACAGGTCTTTACTCTTACACAACGAATAGGAGGTTGCTGACGAAAAAGACTCGAAGGAAAAGCGTTTTGATGCCATCTTTCCTTCCCCAAGAAGGAAGAACATGTGAATAGGCACAGGAGAGGGGGAAGCCCTCTTTCACGAAACCCTACCTAGCTTGACCTCACCCTTACATTTCAGTAGAGCTTCACCTTACCATTACAGCTACAGTAGCTGACCGGGAGTTAAGTAGAACTTGACCTTCCCAAAACAGCTGGCCGGGAGTGATGGCTACGTACGATCCCAGGTACTGGAGTGAGGAACCCCTCCTCTTCTTGACTGACTCTATTACGGAAATGTCTAGGCTTAGGGCAACCCTTCTTGACTACCACCAATGGATGGAACTACCCTACAAAAACCCTATTGAGTTTCCCCTACAATTCTTCCTTGCTTGATACCCCAGATAGAAAATTTCCTACCTGTTCGTACCTGCCCTTGATACCACCCCAGATATACATTCTCCTACCTGCCCCCATGGCCATGATGAAGCTTCTATCTATTTAGCCCCACCTCAGAAAACATCACACAATGCGAGGAAATACGAGACGAGTGGACCACTTATTGGGGAATCATACCCATCGGATTAGACTTGATGAATAGAATGAGAGTATTTGTCATACCAAAACAGTTGACCACTCCTCGTGGCGCACAAAGAAAGCAAGCAAATTCGTTTCGGAAATAGAGAAAATCAAAGCATTGAAGCAACTCCAATCACGAGGAAGGATTCTATTTTATATAGGCACAAGTCATACCTTTTTGACTCAGTGAGGAGTGAAGTCTTTTGGGCATCCTACCGTCTTTCGGATAAACCCTAGCAGGAAAGGCAAATGGGAAGTGTGAAGCAGACGGGAAAGCGAACAAAGAAAGCTTACGCCAGCCTTCCTTCCTCGTCTGAGAGAGAACCTATGAAAATTCTCGTACATTTGTAATTGCTGTTCGTGTTGAACGAGGGCAAAGGTCATCGAAGAATGGAAGAAGGTATCGATTCCATTCTGGGGACGAAGCCCCCTTTTTAGGAGAGTAGCAGCTAATTGGACTCTAGAAGTGAATGGAGTCGAAAATCCTGCAGGGTTTAGTGCATTGAACGAATTGCATGGACTTGTTTGCTATGGAATGGAGGGAAGAGAAGAAAGACACCAACTAGACCTAGGGCGGGATGGATTATGCTTGAAGGATCACATTCCTATGCCTCTTACCGGAAGCCATGTAGTTCCACTTATTAGACATCCATTATCGTCCATTCTCGACTTCCAATACACTGTCCTAGCTCTAGTCCTAGCTGCTCTAGCAAGGGCTATTCCGTACCATTTCGCTTGGTTGTAGCGCCTGTGGTACTGAAGCATGAAGCCAACTACTATGACCAATTCCGTGCTCTATTTTGTACTATGACCGCTCTATTTGGTGTTGAGAGGAAGGTGAGTCCGATCAATCATGGGTTGATGAAATACCGATCAATCGGGTTGGAAATCGTCATCAGGACGGATTCGAGTGAGATGCGAAGGAGTGTTGTACACCGGAGACCTGGCTAGGAATGGTTGGTGAGTCAAGTGAGGAGGCCCCCCTTGGAATTTCCCTTCGGGATAAGAGATCAATCAAATCGAGATTAGGTTGGTTTTCTCAGTGTCTTTCTCCCGGGGGTCTCTTTTCTTTGTAGCTCCGTCCGTTCTGCTAGCTGGCTTAGCCTTGCTTGGCTTGTGTAACGTTTTGGAGAAGTGTGAAGTTATCTGCTCTTGGGCATTTCATGCTTGTACGGTTCTTATGTTGTTTACGGCTTCTCTTGCTATTGAAGTTGTCTGAGCATAATTGGATGTGTAATTCCCTCCAAATCCCTTGAGAAATAAGTGCTGCATAGAGAACAAGAATATAGCTTTCTATTAAGATCCTGGGTGAATGCTCTTTCAAATCAATTCATCATTAGCAAATTCCATATGCACTGTTGCCAAATCAAAACATCATTTATGCCCCATTAGAAAAACAAAATGTAACATATATACCCAAAAGCGAAGGAACGGAGTTACGATCCTTGGCAAACAAAATAGAGAACATAAAACCCTCCTTATGCATATTTTGCAAAAGCTGGCCAAACAACACCTCCATTTTCTCTATTCCCTTCCAGACAAATAAACAAGGAAAAAGGGTTTTTGGGGAGCGCTTTTCGATTGAGAGAGGATGGTTTTTTTAGAAACTCTGACACCAACAAGGCGGTTAATCCACCGCCGAAAACGAATTGATTGCTAGAGAATTTCGTACATCAGTGTCGATATCCAGTCCAGATCCACCATTTCGGAATTTTAGCTGTTTACATAAGAGTATGAGCCACTTTCTAGAGAGATTCTTACTGTTTTGACAAACATTCATGCATCTATATGTATATAGTTCGCTTTTGGTGCTAATGCTCAAAAAAAGGAATAGTATTCCCATGCACAAGTGCGAATTAGACGGGTTTTCACAGAAGGAAGAAATTTTTGATATAAACTAAGAGAATGCGTCTTAACTCGAAAACAAATCAAAAAAGGAAGCAAACCTTATTATCTAATTAATACCAGTAAGAACCAAGCAAACAAACTTGAAAAAGAGGTGCTTTAGAATTTCTCTTGTCGACACTAACATCATGCACAACTTTTTACTGGCTTCAAGTAGAGGTGCCCATTCAAAGGTAGATGGGCTTGAATATTTGTGAGCAGAAAAGCATCATACATATATACGCGCATTCTGTCTTTGTCCATGTTTGGAGCCTTTGAATAATTCAGAAATGCTTTAACCTTTGCCCAGTGAGTAACTACTCTTTTCACTCAGTGAGTAACTACTAATGTTACGAGTGCAGAGACCCGAGATAAGGTATTTAGTGCGTTCTATAACTAGAAAAGCAGGAGCAAAAAGCACTTACTTGTGTCGTCAAATTGTTCCAAGTTCCAAGATAGCTTTGTCAAACTCAATATGTGGGCTTTTTGTACCTAAACCTTGACTTTGCTATTAACTAGGGCGGTAAATACTACAGCATCAAGAAAAGGAATGCTCTATTATTATGCATCTCTTGCTTTTGAAACAACTCCTTTGAAATACTCTCAATTTTCCCTAAGAAATCCTTGACTGCCTACCTTGGTTATTCCTCACCAGCCTACTACTACAAAGATACAGCCAGGCATTTCGTCGACTCCTACTCCCTTCTGGACTTCATCTCTATCAGGAGCGCTACATCACATAATAAAAAAGGGTAAGGCTGATCACATTGATTGAATTACGTACTCTCTTCACTATCTAGCATTGAATTTCAGAAGATGGATCTTTGACTTGAAAACAGTGTTAGGCAGATCGGATGAGACTAGTGTTTCGAAGGTGTGTTTTATGCAGGCTTTTTTTTTGAGTAAGCTAATTCGAAAACAAAGGCCAGATGAGACTAGTGTTTTTTTCAAATGCAAGAAATTAACATTCCATTCTTTGCTTCAAGCTGCGAAATGAAAGCGAAGCTAAAGGATTAGATGAGCTAGCCCTTTTTCGTTACGAGAGCGAGAGCCTATTAGTCAGCTAGCCTCGATGAGCTACCACCTACTAAGAGCAGTAGAAGAGATCAACGATGACAAAAAGTGTTTGTCCGGAGCACACATATATTAGAAGGTCAAGAGCTAATGTCCAGAAAAAAATGAGTTCAAATATCTATCCAACATAAGCCCCAGCATTCTAGAACGAGGGAATAGAGTCCATATATAAGTCTTGATACTTGTTGTGTATCCACTATTGCTATCCCACCAACTCCTCTATATTGTAGATAAGCTCCTATGTATGTGTTCTTGCAGAAAATCAAATAGTGAGGACCAAATATCTGAATAAGTTCCACTACTTCTATGACCTGGCTAGATTCAATGTTGTGAAATCTTTTCTTTCCACATCTTTCTAGTTGCACCAGTGCTATTCATTCATTGGCAAACGCCAGCTCTGTAGAAAACCTTTTCTCTTAATCATTCTGCATCAACCTTCGGCCTTTCTTTTTCTTTTTTCTCTTACTCTGCGGACCTAGACCTAGAATACTTACAAAAGACTCACTTTGAGCCGTGCTCATTCTCAATTTGTGACGATTTACCCCTACATACATTCACACCTCTGTAAGATTTACTATGACTGGCTTTACTACTCACTTGCTGCACTTCCTATCCATATGCCCTTTCCTTGTCCACTACTAACCCTATTCCATGCAGTTCTATACATCTTTTTTGGTTTTCTGATCTACTTTCCTTATTTCTAGCCTATCTTCTGGGCTATTCAAAAAGTGTGATACATTGAAGGAGGGTAGGCAGTTACTTGCAGCCAGACGAGGAAATTCTTTCTGTGGTCTCATTAACAACGTAGGGCAGAGTCATGGTGGAGCGAGGGGTGCTGCCATGCAGTGGTCTCTTTTAAAGCAAAGAAAGATCAAAAGTCACTCCATATGTATGGACGTAAGGAGAAGGAGCCAAGTGTGCCACCTAAAGTCTGATTTCTTTGCCGATACCTGCCCCTCTTTTCTCATCTGCCTATGGAAGTCAGAGTTCATATTGGAATCATGGAAACTCCGATTATTATATATAAGCTCTTTCCGACCCTATGAGAGAGTTAGATCCTTCTTCTGCTCTTCTTTCAAGTCAAACTAAAGATCATTTGCAAAATAATAATCATAGGCTCATTCTTCCATCAATAGTTTTTTCTTTTCTAGTCATAGTAATCCGCCCTAGACCTCGACGAAGAGATTTATTTGCTCTAATGGTTATGGTCGAGTAAGCTTTTATTAGAGAATTGACATGACCACGCTGCGCGCCTCCACTCGATACCTTATTAGACAGAAAATGTTCCTTCTCAACTATCCGTACTTCTTGTCTCATCTCTTGTCTTCGACGACAAGCTTTTGAACTTCTCTTGGAAGATAGCATTCCCATTCACTGACTTTTTGGGGCGGTTTGATTACGCCCTCGAGTAAGCTCTCCTCGAGTGGAAGGCTTCTGTCGCGTGATCTCTCTCTCAGTTTATTTGCAACCACTAATGTTATACACGAATCACCTTCTACTCCTACTTAACTTGCCAACCAATGAAAGAAAACACCTAGTGAACAAATCAAGAATTTCCAAAAATACACTAAAAACGAAAATATGCATTTCTCAAGACTGAATGATATTCTCGTCTTTGAGAGAAATCTTCGTGCTTATCGATTTCCTTACTTTGATGATTTGGCAGTTACACTATCAGTTTCATCCATAGCTGATCGATATACATCTCGGGCAGTACGAACGAACGACTTCCAATAGAGCGTCGATCCATCCAAATTGAGATAGAACGGAAATAGACTTGTAAGGAACAGCCGCCGAGGCAGTACGACCAGTAGCCTATGGCACCAATAAAAGCAATATCGGAACTAGATAGACTTTGAATAGCTCAAACCCGAAAGAACACACGTTTTGCGAATCGACCGAACCAGATGAAATGCCATCGAAGGAACGTTGAAACATGTAAATTACCCGAACCAACTGACATAGCTAGATCATCATAAAAAGCAGAAGCGATTGATTTCGTTCTTTATAGAGAATGTATTCCTGAAGGTGCGTGCGTTGCCTTTCTCAGCACTTGACTGTATGAGTATGAACCTCTTGGTTTATAAACATCGGCATGCCCATCATAGTACCCTTGCCTCATGAAGGAATCGGCATTCTTTGAAGGAAGGGTGTATTTTCTCATTGTAAGGCTTGATTTCCCAGTGTCACAATATCAACTCTTGGGCTCTTGAGCTCTTAACACAACACCAGCTAAGAAAGAGGCGAATATCTCTCTTGTTAGATAACTGAATAATGCATCTCTACGGGCTGTAAGTGAAACAGTAGAATGATCCAAGCAGCCTTTACTCCCTAGCTCTGGGCAAAGATGTAAAGTCTCCAGGCTACGAGGGAGAAGCTGAATTTCATGACGAAAGAGGTCGAATAAACGAAAGAATTGCAGTTAGCTTTAGGGTTTCTTTTTTCTACCGTTCCTTATTCCAATGGCTGGCAACATGGCCTCACAGGGTGCGTGCATTCCTCTTAGTCCAGGCAAGCATGCCTGGGGTAGTCAATGAAGTAAGGTTAGATTTTCTATCCGGAATAAGAGATTCCAAAAATCACTCTATACCGTGCGTACCCCTGGGATACTTCACTCAACTAAAAGCTGGTTAAGAAGGAAGGCCGGGATAGAAAGATCAAGTCAAAAAGACCTTAGCTTTGCACTCCATTCCTGCCGAGTGAACCGTACCGCCGAGCCTACCAAGCCGAGATTCACTTTCTTCTTATTATTTAGTCAGAAAAAAGGGGCAGGCAGGGTAGAATAGAATCAATAAGAAGGATGAGATAAGAGACAATAATGAGGCGCGAAGCGGTGATTGCAATCCGGTGCGAAATGCATATTCTCGGCAATAGTGTCTTGTCTTGTTTTTCATTTCATTTTTCTCGTAAATAGTGTCTTTATTAAACAGTGGAATACGCGCAAGTAGGACGTTTTTCACGCTGTTTACTACTCCCGATCACTTTCTATGTCTCTTTCTCCCCGCTGGTGATGAGAAGGAAGACGCAGAATAGAAGACTAGTCGTGGTCCGTAGTAAAAAGAAAGGCTTTTATCTTTCATTTCTTGCTTTGTTACGAGCGGAACCTCTTTCTTGAATGCTTCCATGTCTATCTTGAACATATGTTTCTTTGTGGATTGTGACTCCACCTATCTATTCGAATATGCATCTAATGAAGCTATGAAAGGCAGCTTTTCGAAAAAAAAGGAAAAGTTCTAAGCTTTTTGCGTTACAAAGGAATTCAGCTTTTTGCGTTGCTAGAGAAGAGAAGAGCCTTTGAAAGGAAGGAAAGTACCCGAAGCCTAAGCTATACTATTCAAAATTGGATTGAGAATGAAAAATACGGGGCTGGGGGAAGAAGAGGAGAAAGAGAAGACGCCTACTTTTGGTGCTAGACTAGCATGGAAGAAAGCCCATAATCAGATCTTAATTAAGACCAAGCAAGGAAGAATAGCTGGAATAGAGCAGCGACGGTCTACGAACTATTTCAGAAGTTTGGGTTTCCCCGGCATATCAGATAATAGAATTCTAGCTAAGAAGTCGATTCGACCTCTTTGCACTCAAGTACTATATCGAGTTGAATGCTTTCTTCTCGAAATTTCGAAGATATTTTTTTCGCCCTGTTTAGTAAAGTCGTAAAGGAAAGTCAGCAAGGATCTTTCTTCGTTAAGTGACTTTCACGATGTAAAGCCACCGTCCAGTAGACCGAAAAGGCAAGGGCTGGGATTGGTATTCGTGCTAGTTGCCGCTACGAAGCGCACCAGGGTCAAATAATCCACATTTCGAAAGTGTCCCGTCTACCTCCAGTACTTCATCCAAAAGCTAAGCAAGTAGACCACCCTCCACCGTTCTAAGCCACATGTGCTACCTATTCGTAAAGATGTCATATCACATTCTTTCTTTGAAAGCTTGAGGAAGAAAACCGATTGAAACAATATTGCCAAGCCAACCTGCGTATCTGTCCTTTGGAGCATTCAAAAGTAATCCAACCTAGCAGATAGAGCCTCCGTACCGATCATCCCTCTTTTCAATCCTCGACGTTCAGGTTCAAAAGGAAAGGACTAAGGCCACTCCAGAGTAACCTACGTCGGAACTTAACTCGACTTAAAGAATCTCAAGATTGAGCCCTTACCTTAGTACAGCGAAGAGCTCAGCCTGACGCGCGTGCCAAGCCCTAGCAACAAATATCCATCCCTGCTCTCAGTCAGTCCGTAATGCCGTCTTTTTATGGACAGTAGCTCTTTCTTTACTTTAATAGTACTAGGGGGTTGCTATACCAGTAGGAATATCTGTAGAAAAAGATCTAGCTACATCAGTAGCTGGACTCGCTCTAAGAGGTATAGCTCGCCGTAGTCAGCCCGGTATCTGTATTATCAGTAGTATCAGTCCTAGTTGTAGCGGTAACCACGGTCTAAGTCAAAGTCGTATTAGTCCGAGTCGTAGCTTTACTAGCAGTAGGAGTAGTATAAGTTTCCTTCAAAGCATTAGTAGTAGTTACGAGGGCTAGGATCAAGGGGTGAGACTTTCCTTTAATAGTGAGCCACTGGAAGACCGGGGGAGGTTAAGCCACTCGACAATAGGAGAGGGAAATGGAAAAGGCGGATATTTGAGTCTTTCTTTTCCCTGAAGATCGGGATCATAGGTTGAGAGTTCAGGGAAATCGATTCAATCTCCGCATCTTGACTGCCAAAAGAGAATGAGATTTCTCTTTACCGGGTTGGTACTCCACTTCTTCTATAGAAGATATCTGGCGAGAGGTAGATCACTTCACCATTCGGCCCATCACATCAATCAATCAAGTCTTTGAGGTGGACAAGCCGCCGCCTTGAGCTTACTTAAGAGTCATATCCTGCCCCCATATCTCTGTACTTACGGATGACGCAGGCCTCTCTCGCTTTGAATTTCTTCCCATTGTTCAGGCTTACATACCATAGGAAGATTAAGGTGCATTGGAAGTAATGCAAGATCAAAGGTGCAAACAGCGTAAAGACACCTTTCTCTAGAAAACTGACCTCTCGAATTTCTCACTTTCTATATTAGAGTCTTCGTGTCGTTTTTTGTATATATTCTATTCTTCGTGTCGTTTTTTGTCACTTTAGTAAGAGGAGGGTATTCTCTAATTTCACACCAGCCATCAGAAATGGAATCCTACTTTCCACTCCCGATTCTTTGTCTCCTAACCAAGTACGAATGCTTTCAGTAGTTATCCTCGGGGGAGGTGGGGGGATAAGAGAAGCAGCAAGGCGCAAGAGCAACTACTTCCCCCTCTACGAGGTCAAATTCGCATATGGTGGATAGCTTGAATGAAAGATGGATGCTAGGTAGGACCTTATTCCATCCCATCGGTTGATCAAGGTTGGAATAAACCAATACTAACTAACGTTCCGATACAGGCTTTAGCCAAACCCCCGGGTATTTACTTTAATGACATTTATTCACCTTTCAGCATACCCCCATCAGATTATTGCTTGGTCTTGTTGCCTTGATGATTTTGAACTGGAGCAACTTGATGTGAAGACTTCTTTCCCCCCGGGGCGATCCTTATGAATGAATTTCTATGGGGCAACCAGAGGGGTACTACATTGACGGGAAGGAGGATTATGGTTGTAAGCTCCAGAAGTATCTTTAGGGCCTCAAGCAGCCACCTCGTCAGTGAAGAGGTTTGATCAGTTCATTATTGGCATTGGTTTGAAACATAGTAGTTTTTATGCATGTGTATATATGAAGAATGCCGGAAGTTCCACTATTGATTTTCTACTTTATGTGGATGACATGCTTTTCGCAGCAAAGAGCATGTCTGATATTGCCAACTTGAAAGCTCAGTTGAATGCAGAATTTGAGATGTAGGAACGAGAAGGAGCGAAGATGCTCGACTGAAAGTTTTCGTTCGTAACAGACGAGTAACTACTAATGTTACGAAATAAGTCAAGTAGGTAGGAAACTCGGTTCGAACAAATCCCACCCATGCCCTCGATTTTTCCAATTCATTTTGATCCGAGTGAGATAATGACATACCACTTCGATAGAAGTTTGTCTCAATTTACACTTCTCTGCCAGTTTGTCTATTAACAACATATTGACTTACTCTATCAGACCATTACTTCACTAAGTACTTTTGGTTAGTACGGTTTGAACCTGCGGCCTTTGTTTTTATTAGTTGATGACATTAAGTCCTTCATTCACAAGTTCGTAAGAGCAGCTAAGTAAGCATATTCAATGACCTCCTTCCAGCTACCTCTGATTTACCCTACCTCCGGTGGACTGGGGCCGGCCCATTATAAGGAACTGGAGCTCGTAGAAATAAAGTCCAATTTGCACTGAAGTAATACAAAAAGTATGGCTTCTCTACTGACCGATTGTTTATTAGTGTTTTCTCTTCTATAAGAATTTCTGTGTACCAATGAGTAAGTTAATGAGACCCAATAATGACAAGATAAACAGCTACACCTTAAGAAGAAGAAAGAGGCTGGTCTATCTACTAATGCCATCTTTCTTGTCTAGTCAGTTTACAACCGTGCAGAATAGAGTTTTGATTTAGTAAAACGAAACGCTCCGCGCCTTCCAAAATAGCCAAACAAAACTACTGCCCGCTTCGGTCCACCCGAAAGGGAATTGCACATCTCACGAGTCTTGTTTTCTCCGCCCGCATCTATACTTTGCAACACCAAGCAATCGAAGCACCGAATCATTGGAGCAAGGCTGATATACACCCATCTTACTTACCTAGTTCGACTTGTGTTAATTAAGTAAGCTTCTAGATAGCGTTCCTTCTGAGCCAGGAATTGTGTGAGGGAGGGCGGGCGGCAGCTCAATCTCAAAGAAGAGAAAGATACTCCGAAAGTTCTCGACTGTCCTACCTAAACATGACTTTTTGTGCCCGACCAAAGTCAGACGGGAAAAACGGACTACTCCCGCTTCACCTATTGGATGGAGATGAATACGTTTCTCTAATAGACAACATGTAGTACTTACCGCTCTGCATAATAAAAGAATAAAGCGTGACTTGCGACCGACCCTCCTTTTGCTTTGACGTTCCCTAATCCCTATGTATTGGAGAAAAAAGCTACAAGTCCCCAGCCTCGACTGTATTCTTTCAACTTCTACCTACCTTTAGTGGATGGAGCTTTTTCTTTGGCTTTCTGCCTTCCTAACTAGTGGTCTATGTATAAGGGCCGCTTTCATCAAAAGATATCTCTCTCGGCCGGAAATCAGTGGTTTTTTTCATACCAGTCACATGACACTGGTAGCGCCTGATAACCTGCCTCGCCGTTGTGGGTCAAAATCCAGTACTACCTTTTCAGGCATTGCGGGTTAGACTTACGCACTCACTTTTCTTCTGATACTCTCACACGTCTTCCTTTCCTTAATCCCAGCGCATCATACCAAAGTAATTTTGGAAAAACTCGAGAATGCCTTCTCGCTCCTCAAGCGTAACCTACCGATTCTGCTCTTTGGTTTTTGAGAGCTGTATCCAGAGGAAGGATTGGGAGGTCTGAATTTCACGGCGTAGACTAAGCTGCGGCTTGAAACTATTTCTGACGAAGTCAAATATGCCAAAAAAACAGAAGCAGATAAGATAGCGGGATTAGGCCGCCGTTCATCTTTCCCTTCATTCAACGACAACTGCTATCCGAACCAGCTTATATATTAGTGGTAGATTTTACCAGAACCAACAAGTTCTTTTCACGAAAGCAATCGAGTAGGAAGGAGCCTACCTAATGAATCAAGTATTGAAAAAATCAATATAAGCTTCGAAAGAAGAGTCAGCAGAACAGTTTGTCTTCTCTTTTATATATCCCAGTTGAAGTCTCTTTCTTTTCTCTCCTTCTTCTCTACCAACAACCCTAGCTTACCTTATTTGCTTGGCCAGTGGTATTTTGTCAGTCTCTCGTGCGGTTTACCAGGTTGACCGCGCACACTCACCTCACAGTGCATACGAAGCCAAAGCCCTACCCGATCCCCGCTTTCTTTCTTGACTTTCGCAGAAAGTTTGTTTGGTTGCCTCAAGGCCAACATTCATTTTCTTTTAAGGACTACACAAGACCCATATTCGAAATCCCCCCTTACTTACGTGATGAGAAGGCAGCCTACGTACGGTGAGAGGTGAGACCACCCATAGGGCCACTGCCTAGAAAGACAAGAAGCGCGTACTGGAAAGGTAAGTGCAATACACTTACCTTTCCAGTACGCGCCTTGTCTCAATCTTTTGTTTCTATGGCCAGGAATCGGATTTATTCCCAAGTCAAGTTATGTTATTTCGTGTAGAAAGTGAGATCTGAGAATCTTACGGTTACGCTTACACAAGTCCAAGTGTTCGATGGCCTTCCATTCCATCTCCTTTCGATCCTGTTTGAATTGCCTTTGCTGTCGGTGCGATATATATGAAATAATTGTCTTTCGAGTCTCGCCAAAAGCGAGTTGGTAAACAGGTGTTTTTCTAGATCAAATAGTGTTTGAAATAGAACGAATAGGGCTACTAAGTGGATATCTTTTTCCTGGGAAAATTCGATCTTTCCAAGACAAAGGGTATATGTGGACCTGTACAATGGGATCCCCCAGTCTAGGAGTCTTTTCTAGTTACATTCCTTCTGTCTGATATTCCCCTTCCGCCTTTACGCCAGAAAGTACGCCCCTACAGCCGTTGTTTAGCTTGTTGGAGTGTGCTCAATTTCAGTGAGTTGTTAAGCTTGACGGTTGATGTTTCAGTTGAAGTTTCAGTCCTGAAAAGGATGCCAATCCGCGCTTAACTGGTCATTGGGTTTTGAGGAATTCCATTTCCTTTTCAAGGCTGGGTGTAAGTCGCTAGCATTACGGTAGAGTCGTAGTGTGTTGTTGCGGAGTTTCTGGTATTTTGATACGATATAATAGCATTGTGTCTATCTGGTTGTCGATAACCAGGTAAGCTTCAGCTGATAGTGGTAATTTCGCATTATCGCCTTATCTATCTGACTGCGATGCTCCGAGTGATCTACCGGATCTTCCTGTGGTGTAGCATGACAGTAGCATCTCCATCTGAAAACGATGCCTCGGCTGAACCATCTTATTCTGTTGGTGGGTCTTTCTCCTTATGTTTCACTTCCTGAAATTAACCTTTTGTTGAAATTGATATACGCCTTACCCTCCGGTATTTGAGGGACATTGAAACCTGGTACATTGTCCAGCTTTCTGGCAACAGTAGGCACTCAGAGAAGAGTGGTCAGGCATATAGGTGTCACTACTCTTTCTACGGGGTATGAAACATACCTCTTTTCTGTTCCTGTTCACCAATCCCATTCGGGTTCTCAGGAAGACGACGGGCGGCGTGCTTTCATCTGTTGGAGGCGTAAGCGCTGCAGTTAGCTTTCCTCTCAAGTCAGTTTCCGGTTAGACTCGGGTGCTTTTTGAATAGTAGTTTCGGTTTGACTGTGACTTTCTTCTTGACAAGACTTCTCCTCTTGTCCAGAAGGTAGTGAATGCATTTATGCGGATAAGTTGGAATAGTTTCAGTGTGCCGTGAGTGGTAGCAGTTTAGTAAGGGCATGCCATAAGTACTGAGTCGTTGCAGGCAGCAAAGCTGGCAATGGGGGTGTGAAGTCAGAAATCTTCTGGATTGATTGGTATTGTGGTATTGCAAGGCGGATGAGATATGACGGAAGCGGGACAAAAGACCTGTTGCAAACAAACGGACACTCCAAGAACGGGTGAATCGCCGTCTCCGCCACAGAAGGGCATAGGACACAGCATCCTGAATGAGACCCTCCCCGCTGGATGAGATAACCTATTCTGGATCCAGATCTGTACTTTGGGAGGTACCCGCGCAGCCCAGAGGCCGCAGGTGGTGAATCCAGGAGTGTCGAGTCTTTGGCAGTGACTTGTAGGCGTGTCTTACTTTGAAGGGTGAGCGCATGAGGCGGGACTCCACTGGTTGAAATCCCGAAGTATAGACTTCCCTAGGATGTGAGTGCCCACTTTTCTTTCTCAAATGCATATTCTCGTAGAAAGATAAGCCCGATCGTAGGTGAAGTTAGTAGATCGACCCTGAGATCAGTATATTTTTGTTCTTTTTTTTTCGCTGTCTCCCTTCATTCTTCTCCTTTCTTGGTATTTCTCGTATCAAAGAAGTTTCCATATCGTAACAGAAATGCCTTGTTTATGCACCAAGTGACAGTGGAGTTCGGTGCAGATAAAACAAAGCTGGTAGACCAATTCTCTATGTTTCAAGTAGTGTGCGAATGGAATTGGTATATTTTTTTTGATGTATTTTTCGCACAGTAAGCTAAGCTCATTGTTAGACGAGCGACCCTTTCAACTTCCAATTTCGCGCGTCCGACCTACTGCACGGTAAGGGCGCCCCTATCTTCTGATGGCAACACAAGCTCAGGAGCAAGCATCTGGAAAGGTACATCCAAAATTCATCCAATTCTCTATGCCCTCGTAGAAGCATATGTGAAGAAAGATGAAATGTGCCCATGTTCCGATTATTGTTCGTTGTCTGCTGTTCCCGGTGGGTTGTCAGCAGTGCAGCCCTGTCGACTGTGTCTAATTTTGCAAAATTCGCTCAGTCTCTTCAATTGGATGGCGTTAGCGTTTGTAGATTCATTCTATCTGCCTGCCATATCAATAAACGGTTGTTTGAAATGATAGAATTTCGGTTAGTGAATCGTTCGGCTGTTGTTGTACACGAGTAAGTGAGTGGAATTCAGCCGCAGAATAGGCCGCGTTAGTATTCGTCTTTGGTGAGTAAAGTGTCTTCTCCACTCCAAAGCCAAAGAGTGAGCTGTTAACCCTTGATTCCTGGGAATCGAATCAGGTGGTTTGAAGTAAACTCTGGTAGTTTACGCAGCTGACCCTCTCTCTTTCCAACCGGTAAGCAGTACGGTGCGTAGCGTCCAAAGCGATTTGTTCCGGCGTCTGTAGCAAAGTGGTACCAAAAGTTCTAAGTTCAGGGCGCTTTTCCCGTTTCTTCGCTTACGCATCCTAAGATTATGATGATGGTGTTGGAGATGCAGACTTCAATACAGAGAAGAATTCCTAAATTGACATATTTTTTCCAATTGGATTCTATCTTGTTTGTTGTCTAAGTCTGTTTGTATCCTCCTCGGGTACTTTCGGTATCCTATGCGAGAAGTTGCTAGGTTCCATAGCTTCTTTATTTAATCAATTGGTGGCATGTAAAGCAATCCAGGTTTACTATCTCCCTTATGCATCCGATAAGCGAGAAAGACGCCAATGGTGGGTTGCGATGAAAACAAAAAGAAAAGGGAAGACCCGGTTTCTAAAAAGAAAGATTTGGACCAAGACGAACAATCCGGTTGCCCTATTTTGGTTTCAAATGGACAGTAGATTGGGAGAATTAATTGCTTCAACAACACGTGTTCGAGCCGGTCGACCCGGAAAGCGGAACTTTGAACGCCGACATCAAATGCACAGGCAACAGGACCGAGTGACAGCAGGATAGCAATCAAGAAGAAATAAATCCTACTGGACAAGACGAGAGTCCCTCTTGGACAACGGTAGTGATCAAACTAGCCTAAGAAAGCATTGCTTATACTATCTACGTCATTCCGATCTAACCTCTATGCTTCTTACCTATGAAGGAAGACTTCTGAAACATGATAAAATCTCTCTTCCAACTGTCAACTCAAACTTCACTGCATTAGCACTCAACCCAGCCCTAGCAAATCCATCAGCGGATTAGGCTAGAGACCATGCTTGCTACCCGGCTGAGCTCAAAATGCTTGACCTTCAGTGGTGAATTTCACTCAACCTGTGTCAGATCTTGCTTCTCAGCCTTATTTTAGTAATTCCTTCTACATACCTAAGGCAGGCCTTAATAACTAAGCATTCTTTGCTGGTGAAAATTCGAAACAATTCATGCCTCGACCCACTCTTTCGCCTGCCCAGAGCTCACCCTTTGACAGCCAGACGCTCATGTGTAGCCTCGACAACTAGACCTTGTCTACTTCTGATCAGATGCTAGAAAGGTACCTTCCAAACAGTGCAATCCTAGCATCTTACCTGCCAAACATGTTTTCCCAACTCAGGACAGAGGGTCAAGCTCTACCTGTGCCTAGACCTGACTTCTTAGTCTAGACTCGTATCTTCCCAACTTGTAGTGTTCAAACAGGCAAAAACCTACGAACACGAAGGAAGGGTTCGCGGTAGTCCACACAATGACTGACCCCCGCTTTGGAACTAACTCGCCGGTTAAGCAGAGCCGTTATGGTTGTTACCATGCCAGAATAAAGACATCCATCATACCCACAAAAGAATATACATAGACTAATATATATATACTTACTAAAAGTCAGTCTACTTTTCATGAAGGGTAACGACAACCACCAATACCGAAAAATGACAAGACAAGTGGGAATCATATTCTGAAGCAGCAACATAATCATCATCCGCAGAAGCTGCAGCGGAACCTTGCTTCGGAGGTGACAATTTAGATACGTAAGCATCGGAATAGAGTTCACGCACTTACAGGTGCGAAGCGGAACTATTTATTTTGATAATAACAATAGGAACTGCCACGAAGACCCTTTTGGAGGATAACTGTTCCAATCTTCAGAGCAGAGCAACGATTTACAAAGAATTGGCGGCAGAACCGGGTGGTTTATTTCTTTTGCTCTCATCGGGTGTTTCAGCAGAAGCCTAGTACCTCGCTTACCTTAATTCAGCTTATAGGGGAAGGGCACTTACTTACCTACCTACACGGCTTATGAACTATTACCTACCTACCCGGCTTATCTTCCACTTGGTTACTTGCCACTGCTAGCAATTCATACTTGTGAAATACTACTCCCTGAGCGAGCGAACACTTGCTCAAACTAACCGACCGCTAGGACACACACCGCTGTTAATGTATAGAGATTGTGAATGTATTTGCTATCTGCCTGCTATTAACGAAACTTCATTGGCTTTCTTTTCTATTTGCTTGCTTTTATCGCCTACTCTCTTTTTCCTGCTTCAACCCAGTGAGTAACTACTAATGTTACGAACAAAGAAGTCTCAGGCATTTAATACCGTTTCCAAAGTTCTATTCAAAGCGTTTCCAAAGTGCGGGTCGAGTAAGCAAAATGGAGTTACAAGAGATCATAGACAGTGCCAACCAAAGTGGACTCAAGTATGGTCATACCGCTGCTGCTTGTTGCTTGTTTGCTATCACTGGATAAGAGAAGTGCTTAATGGCAAAAGAATTGACTTATGAATGAAGAAATCGGCCAGCATACTGAATTGCACTCAAAAGTGAAAGTACAGAGTTCACTAAGCCGTCTTGGTACAGGAGTGAAACAAACCCGGCGAAACCTGTTTCTATACTGAGTTGCATCCCTCCCTTTAGAGATACCCCGGCTGTAAGTGCTTTCATGAGCTGTGTCCCACCTGTCTATCAAAGGATATATTGATTGCCTGACCTTTTTGTATGTGAGTGTAGTATTCTCCTTCTTGCCTGCTTGATTCTAGCCTCCGTAGCTCTTATTTCCCTTCTAGTGTGTAGAGCCGTCCTTCTAGTAAGGAGAATGTTGACGCTAACGAGATTAGATTTTCCGAAAGCTCTGATACCTCGTTTTTCTATCCCATATGAGGAAATCAAAGTTCTATGCTAGTTCCTTTATAGCAGAAAATCTGATGTTTATTCTGCTAATTAAGGATGCATTTACCAAAAAAAAGAACACACGGAAGGTTGAAAACCTTAAGTGGTCCACATACTTTTTGGAATATTCTGAGGGCGGAGCGGCGTGTTTACAAGGATAAGCTCATAGGTGGATTTCATAGTAAGAAAGAAGAAATGGCCTAGTGCGGTATTTGGTAGCAGAGGGTTCTGCGTAATAAGTATAGAAGCAAGGGATGGCTTTAGCAAGAGATTCCTTGATCTGCGAGCACTTGGGGTGTAGTGAGTAGGGCGCGAGGGTGGTCACATGCCCAAGCCGGCTTCTCTATAGGACTTCAAACTTATCTTCACTTCATTCATTCGACTTGTAGCATTCGATAATTGTAGTTCCTTTTATTAGAAAACAGATTAGTCCTTTTTTTCTTGTCTCTTTTATTACCGTAGTAAAGCAATTAGTTAGATAGTCTGCTATTGAACAAAGTATTTCTTTCTATTCTTGTTGTTTTTCTTCTATCTTCTGGCGCTTTTACTTAGTCTTTCTTCTTACCCTTACTAATATAGAAATAGAGCTCCTACTTCTTAGGCATCGATGCCAGATACTATGTCTGCGTAGGGAAGGTATGGAAGTCTTAGGGCAGTGAGGCATTTTATGAGATCTGCTCTTACTTATTGGATTATCTAGTCGACTCTTATCTTCTGGCCATTTGAAAAGGAGAATGTTTTCTAGTAGGGCCCCAAAAATAATACCCTATGCCGCGATCTAATTGTTAATCTACCCGGATGCGAGGAACTGAGATCAGAGATTCTTGTTGCTTGGAAGGAAAAGTCTCTACTCCAATCTAATAGTAGATTGTGAATATGTCTTCTCATAGAACAGGAAGTCTAGAGTCCGATATTATGGATATTTATCTCTCTTCGATTCAGGCATTTGGACTGTGCTGGCACTTGCACTTAGGCTTCTACGATTTCTCATATACCTAGCAGGCACTCTTAGGATAGGAAAGAATGGGAGAGTCGAGCAATACAAAATAGGATAGGCAATCATGTTAGTAGTTAGCAGTTTTTTGATGTCTGCTCATAAGAGAATAAGTAGGCGGAAGAAGTAGGCAAAGTATCTAGTAGCGGCGTAATTCAAGTACCTCTTCCTCTGTGGAGAGAGATGGATCTCTTTAGGTAAGACAGTTGCTCTACTTCTGTTGCTAGCAAAGGATCTTCTTACTCGTCTTACTCTTATAGGGAGGAATTAGGCTTTTGACTAGTCAAGTAGATCGGAGGAAGGAAAGGATGACTTTGCTAGGTCTCCCATAACATAAAATAGGAAGAGAAAACCCGGCATCCCTACTCGGAACAAGTTGGTATTTTCTAGTTTCGTAGTTGAATAGCTAAGCGGAAAGTCCTTTATAATAGTGAGAAATGGATTGATACTCGGCCAAAGAAAGTAGTAGATCCTGATAGAGAACGGAACCAGGTTCGGAAGACTCGTACGAAATATTAGTGAAGCCCACTTGAGTATATACGTGATTTGCGCCTTAACCCAGGTAGGCAGGCAAGCAGGCAGGCCTTGGGTCTTCTCTCATTAAACCAGACCCGCGGGAATATGAAAGTAAGGAAGGGTTTCGCGTGAGCAGGGCGGCCAGCTTCAGCACGTGCAGGACAGCGGGAATTTCTTTGCTGCGACGGACGATAGGAATGGAAAGGAGACCATGAAAGGACTCTATCAACGGCTTTTCTTTAAGCAACTCCGACATAGTCAAAATCGGCTTTGCCAGTGTAAGCGAATTACTCTCTTGCTACTTCGCCAGCTTTCACTTGACTTTCCATCCTTCCTCATACTGATATGCCAACCAGAGAGGATAGGGGTACTTGACTCCCTTGGCACCTTGACTACGCTATTCTTCGTCCTACCTTGACTAGTTGGGATATCGCAACTATTAGGGCAAGAACATGACGGAAGTCCGCTCTCTGTAATGAAGTACCAATAGATGCTGCGCTTTTCGAACTGACGGCCTAAGGAAGGTCAGTCGAGACAGAGATTTCATTAGTTGAAAGAGCATTTATCCCATTCCAGTTAATCCAATAGTCGAAGGAAGGTGGCACAGTTAAGTTACTCAAGAGAATGAGCCCTAAACATCGTTTTGTGAAATCATCGGCTTAAACTCCTTCTTTTCCCTCTGTCTCAACCCGGCAGCCCTGCCTGTCGCAGAACCGCTGTGAAGCATCCATTCTATTCAATTAGAAAGAGCCTCTCTAACTAGTAGTAGACGGTTGCTTCGAATGAGGTCTCACAGGTCCTGCTTAAGCGAAAATGTAGTTGTGGAAGTAGTCTTGCCCACTTTGCCTTACGCTCATAGAGATCTATCAGTATCCCTCTTGTCTAAGTAGGCAAGTACGCTCGCCCCAGTACTAAACTTTGGCATTAACGCCTGAGTCCTTTGACCTTCTTTCTTCTTGAATGTTCTGGAAGAAGGGAACCCCCTAAAGAGAACTTCTTTGCTTGCTGGCACCTTCATCGCACGCCCTTATAGAAGATTTCCATTTGAAAGCACGATTCAGTCGGGAATAGAAAATTCTCATTTTTGACCCTTGAAAATGATAAACTAATTGGCGCAGGAGCACCCACAATTGCCTTCTCGGGGTTCCCATTGGTATTGGACAAATATTGAGTTTTTTGAGCCATGAAGTAAAGAAAAACCCGCCCCGTGCTATTCAACTAATAAGTAGTTGCTTGCTTACGCAATTCTTTTATTAGCCCTGAGACTTTGACATCTTGCTTTGCTTGGACAACCCGATTTTTTTCCAAAAAGGAAGTTGTAAAGCGAAAACCTATCGCATCTTCTATAAGAAAGTTCAGTGCTGTCGAAAAACCTCCTGAACTTGTTTGGAACTTTAGCAGGTACTGAGTAGAAGGCTGTAAACTCAGACCCTCACTCGAACTGGCAATGGCTGGGACCTTATCGCTTCGATTCGAGACTTAGTAACTCGTAATTCCATTTTTCATTATTTCATTCCAGGGCTATGCTATTCGCCCTGCCCTTCTTCTCGACTCTTCAAGAGTTCTATACCTGCTTGACTCACTAACTTAGAAACTTCAAGTCAAGTAGAACCCGCACTCACTTACTCGTCAGAAAGTCAAGCATAACTTCGGACCTTCTATTGTTAACATCGGCTATACAGTATAGGCTCTGGCAACTTGAAAACCCTCCAACGAGATTGTCAGTCAGCGGATGGATGGTCCTACTATGAAAAAGCTCCGTGTCTTCTCTCTCGTTTGGTCCTATAGATTCATCTCTTTCTACACTAAAGTTCCGATCTCATATCTCCCTTTGTGCCAATAATTTCAGTTACGCAGTTCCAGAGTTCTTTGCAGAATTCTCTTTTCAAATCAAAGAGAGCATCGAGATATTAGTATGAAATTCTGAAAAAAGCCGACATGTTCATATATGATATTTTGGCAATCCGTTTTTACGCACGCAACGCGGCTCGCTGGCTCTTTTCTGTGCAAAAGCAGTCTTTCTAATCGAACACATCTTCGCATCAGCTGGGGTATAAGGCGAGCATTACTTTGGCTCTGCTCAAAGTATTTCGTGTCAAAAACAAAAGTACGAAGTCCTCGCATTAAGTAGAAAGGATTGAGAGAGATAGGATTATATGAGTACAAAGAGGTAGATAGTGGAAGAGAGGAATATTGCAATGGTGAGCCAGGCAATGAAGATAGATAGATAGATCAAAGTATTTTCTGGTGTGGCATTACCTTGCTTTTAAGGATAAGATTGGGATGCATTGGGGTAGGAATATGGGCCGGAAACGTTTCATATACTTATCTTTTCACTGGATGTGATGAAACAGCAGGGGCTTGAGGAAGGTCTGATTATGGAGTTTTGATCAACAAGGGAATTCTTGGTTTTTTGAATAGCTTGAATAGTAGGGGCGTAGGTTGACCGGCACGGCATCAATTTTCAGAAAACTGGTCAAGGCATACCACAAGGAAGCCCGATCTCTCCCGTCTTGATGAATGTCTTCCTGCACCAGCTTGACAAGCACTTCGAGGGGTTTTTTCTTAACATCCCGGGGCCCGCGCGAGGAAGCAGCAACCTGCCTTTTCGAATCTACTATGCCTGAGCGCCTCTACAACTTTTGCATTTCCTGGATGTGGATGTATGGGACTTGTGCATTGTCATTTTAGTGTGTGACTTTTGCCCCACCCCAGGGATCTCTTTCTTGACCACTCACTTTTCATAGGTATACCCTTGACTTTGACACTTCGCGCCTGCCTGGAAAAAGAATAGGAAAACCCGACTAGATGAGAAAGGCCCCTAGATAGAACGTTTGTATGACTAGGGGTTAAGGCATGTTCGTTTGCCGGCATCCAATGCCCCGGCGGGGAGTCTTTGTGACGGAGCCGCGCATTAATATATACTATATTATAAAGCACGTAAGAACAGGATACCCCCTATGGTAAGACATTATGTGAAAAGCCCAAAAGGATCCTCAAATTAACGATTGAAGGACTCAGATTGCATCAAACTTCAGATGAGCGGCTGTGATTGAAGGACGCAGAAATCTCCCGGGCGCTCCGCACTAAGCACCTCTACGCTGCGCCTCTTCCGTCCTGGTAACAGGTAGGCACCTCTCCCTCTCGCCTCTCTCTTTCTCTGCGAATCGAATCGATGATCTCTCTCGCCTCTGTAAGAAAGTCTGCTCTCGTTCGCTCTAAAGTCAATTATATCTGGGATTTACTATAGAGCAGAGCCCTAAAAGTGAAGCGAAGCCAAGCGAAGCTAACACTTTATCTTCTCTTTTTTGAGACACTAGGCTAGAGCTCAAGCAAGCGGTTTAGGTAGAATGTATGTCTTTTCATACAAAGCAAACAAAGACGTTGACGTAGTTTGAATAGCGCATTCGCCACCAGCTTAGCAGTTTCGAAAAAAAAAGACGTAGGGGTTGAAAGCCTTTAGCAAGTAATCCCTTTTCGCCTTCCCCTGCTTTCCGTTCACTTCTCCCTTCCTATTCTTCTTCGTAGTCCAGCCCCAAGGGAGGGGTAGAAGGGGAGAGCACAGCGATAGCAGAGTGATTGATGCGAAATCTACCTGTCTTTTGGCAGGCCTACGCCATGATACTCTTGAAAAAGAAGACAGCCACACCTATTCCAAAATCAAGACAAACTTGATCGGTCAATGCTCCACTGCTCTGCCTAACCCTCTTCCCTTTTCTGCTTATCCAGTGAGTGACGGTTCCTTTCCTCTATGCCAGCAAGCTTCTTTTATTTAGCCATTGCCTTTACTTGTCGATAACTCGAAGTCCCTTTTCTCAATGATTCTCAAACATCGAACCTGTCCTTCCCATTGGTTGCATTACAATATCCTAAATCCTTTCTCGCACTTTCTTTTCTAGTGCTTTATACATAGAACGGGTCACTGTCACACTACCCGGTTGAATCACTCGCCTTTGATCTTCCTCAGTAGAATTCTCCTAATCAAAAAAGACACGGCAATAGCAATAGCATATCAAAACCAAACCCAAAGAAACCACACCTAGAAGCAGTCAAGAGGATACTCCGATACGTGAAAGGTACCTTGGATTCTGGTCTCCTATATCGCAAAGGTTCAGAATGCCAAGTAACGGGTTACTTTGATGCTGACTATGCTGGAGATTGTGATACAAGGCGATCGACAACTGGATATGTCTTCAGTGACGGATCGGGAGCCGTATCCTGGTACAGCAAGAGGCAGCCTACCGTATCCCTCTCAACAACTGAAGCAGAGTATAGAGCAGCAGCTATGGCAGCACAAGAAAGCACATGGTTGGTGCGACTTTTGAAGGATCTTCATCAACCAATGGATCAAGTAACACTTCATTTTGACAATAGGTCAGCTGTATGCTGAGCGTCAAATCCAGTGTTCCACACAAGCACTTCTTCTAGTGTGCATCAACCAAAGGGTGTACATAAGCCGGTGCCTTGAAGAAACTAAGATACCCTAGCCGCCTAACTACACGTCTTAGAATCCGGATCGATTTCTTAAAGACTAAGACATGAAATCAAGATATATGATTGATGCGCCGATAAGTAAGACATTATTAGATGGTTTTAGTGTAGCGCAGGAGTCTGCTTTAGCCCAATTCCTTGTCCCTACAAACCAATCAAAGTTCTCTTATACTAGATCATACAACCAATAGAGCCAAGCCACACCCGCGTTACTGCTTCTTTTCTATAAAGCACATTATCTTGACTACTTGTTACCTACCTATTTGAAGCACTACTTCACTACCAATGTATTGAATTTCTTTTTCTTTTGCTCGTCAGTCATTTGATCACTATTCCTTTTGCTGTGAACGCTGAATTTCCTCTATCTCAGAGAGAGTGCGCTTTCAGTGTTTCCAAGTAAATGGTCAAAAAGGAATCCGTAAGCTAAGTTAACAGTCAAAAAGCCCTTATCTTTCTATCTCATCGAGCCTGTCCTTTATGAATAATCCTCCCCGTTGGTCTATTTATCTTATTGTCTTGAGTGTTTTCCGGGATTCTACTGGATTGGTCTTTACCAGGCTTAACGTGAATGCCAGCTCGTTAAGAATAAAGTCAAAAGGGAGTGCGCCGTAGTCTTTGACCGAGCTCTTTCACCTGCCTATTGTCCCTCCACTCTGTTTTTCTGTGGTAAGAGTATCTTTTGATCACGTGAGCACCTCAACAAATCCGCCCGTTCTCAAGCAAGAAAGCTCTCTCGCTTGAAGTAACGCTCTCTTCTGAAAGAAAGTTTCACTTTGACTCTCTTTCCCTTCTTCCAACGCTGGCACTGCAGAAATAGTAGCTTACAATCATTGTCATAGCAAATACCATTCTTTACCATTAGCCGTTGAAAACCCACTTTCCTTCCCTTTAATCTCCTGCCTTCCTTCCAAGCTGAATCCACCATTCGAGAAGCTATGGGATCGGTCGACTCCCTTAACAAGTAGACTATGAAGTCACTCTCCTTTTTATGGTTGTTTATGCTATGTGTTTGTGCCCAGTCATACCCTAAGTAGATTCGAGACTCAAACTATCCTTCGTTGGATATGATAATGAGGGTGGGAGTGTTGTGCTTCCAAAGGTAGGTAGATTCTACTGTACTGGGGGTAACTCATCTATCAGTAAAAGGTATGAAGTGTTTTAGCGTAAGAAGTATCTCTTATACATTAGTGGTGGGTCCTACTCGCCAATATCTTCCCATTCCCTTAGAAAAGGTAACAAGAGTTTGGGGATATATATGGCACTGAATTCTGCTTTGATCTCCTCTTGTGTGCTGGAGCGAGTCACATACACTTACCAAGGACTTGCAACCTTACTTAGTTAGACGAGTGATTAGCTGGTATGTATACTTTGTCCTAGCCGATCGTCTTTCTTTCCCCTATATATGTAAAGCACACAGGTCTCGTATACTTAACTCATAGATAGCCCTTTTATCACTAAAGAAGTGGATTATCTATCTGGTTATAAACAAGCAAGCACCGGTGCTAGACTTTGAATCACTAACTGACTGCTTGCTAGCCGGTCAGAAAGGTAGAAGTCCGCACCATGCTATGAGCCATCTCATGGAAAAGGCTAATGAAGAGATTAATAGATAGAACTTCTAAAGCAAGAGCTTACATTTTCTTTAATAGCTCCTTCCTGACTTAGTGAATAAGTGATAGCTTGGGCTAGTGATACAATAGCTGCTGTGTGGCTGGCTTCTGTCTGTGGTAAGGGACTATCAAGATAAAGCAAGGCTGAGAGTTCCTACAAGTGAGAAGAGAAAGATCACTAATCAATGCTGAAGAGATGAATGCCATTAATTAGGCTTTAGTAGCACTATGAGGTCGATCCCAACTATCTATGAAAGAGTTTGCGAAGAAGTGAAAGCACCTCGAAGACAAAGTCTTCACTATACCATACTTGAATCATACCTTTGCATTCATTAAGAAAACACCCCTCCTAATTGCCAATATCAATGAGAACGAAGGAAGCTTGTCCTGCCCGGTTGACCTTTCATTTTGTTTGAATCTTTGTTCTGTATAGATACAGCATCAGTCTCTAATGCTTAGACGCGCGGAGCTTACTTGTGTGGGACAATTGGTTGGGGGGTACGCCCTGCAGCTACATTTCCTTTTGAACCATTCATTCCCTTTTCGTGAGGAAGATGCCTATGCCAACTGATACTAATACTAAATACAGGCATCCTTTCAGGTAATCACCACACAACACAAGGATTCCAGATTATGCTTGAGTTCAATCCTGTCTTTACTGGCTTCCACAAGTAACGTTCCATTGCGGGGTAGCTATGTATGCATGGGGTATCAATAATTTCCTTTGTTAGTCAGGGCTTATTTGCAGTGAGAGCTGAAGAACTAAGGGTAGGTGCGTGCCTGGAACCACACAATGCCACATGTTGCGCTGTAGAATACTTTTCATAAACTGATCAAATCTACATCCTTTACAAAAGCCTTCTTTGCTTGGATCAACTATTCCCCGCCTATCTGAATGCTAATGCTTTCTTTTTTCTCCTATCGCTGTAGCTCTCGCTACTTCCTTCCTCTCCCATTAGTAGTGTATCACTGGGCGTAGCTTTTAGTTCTCTAGTCGGCTCTCATATCTGTCCTTTAACCGCAACTACGAAAGCTGAAAGCCAACCTGAAATCTTACTGCTAGCTGACCCTCTAACTCATAACTAGCCTGCTAAAACCATAGACAGCGACTACTGATAACTACTACTGGGCAGCTAAGAAACTGCTATTCAACTCTCGATACGCAAACTCAATTACTGGACTCACTACTTCTTCTTTCTTACCTGGAAAACGCCGACTACTATTCTTAGTATCGAGAGAGAGAATTCGGAAAGTTATAGCTAACTTTCAATCTCAATTCGTACTGCCCTGGCTTTCAAACTTCTAATCCAGTCTGAAACTCTCGAGACGAGACAGCAGGCTTCACTTCTGGGTTTTCTTCTGATAGCTAATACTCGGTATACGAAATCACGACTCCAAATCTTCTAGCTAGAGTGGAATTCTTATAAGCAACTTACACTCTGTCTTGGGCTGCAGCTGGCATATCAAGCCTCAAAATCATACTCTCAATCTTCTTTCCCTTCTTATTAAAACGTGGTCAACTACATGCTAGTTTTGCATTCTGCTTTCTAACTGTCAATTCAGCTAGCTGACCTGCATTCTTATTAGGTGTTTTGAATCAGCGCTGCTTTATATCGTAGTTGGCTTACAAACTGATAACTCTAATTCAAACCCGGTAAACCCGAATTAGGAGATCTAGAAAAACAGGGATATCGAAATGCCAACTGCGCCCACGTAAACGAGAACTCCTTCTTACTTTTATGCTTATAACTCCCTTTGTAATACTATAGAAACAAAAGCTTACTTGGAGTCTTGTGGCTACACTTCAACCTGATACCGAGAATTCCATTCGTACTTTTAATCCACTAGAACGCTCAGCTTACTACTTGATTACTGGACTTGCAACCTGCTAGTTGGCCTCTATTCTTACGGCTGACTTTCCATCTGGTACTTTCGCTGGTAACAGAGTAGAAACGACAACTCCTCCACGGCCTTCTACTCTTATTTTTTCTGAGAAATCTTATAGAAGGTAATGGTAATTAACTGCATCTAGAGAAACTAGAGAGCCAGCCTAAAAGGCAAGAATTAACAACTTCACTTTCGACTTGAAACCAGAGTGGAATTCTCGAAATCCCTATTATAAGTATGGAAACTAGAAGCTTATTCACTTACTTCGTATTCTTCCACTTACTCAAACATACGAAACGACATGTAAAGCTGGCAAACTGATTTCCATCTTTTTATCTGATAGCTGGCTCTCAAACTGCTAATTCACTTATGGATACGAGAGAGATGATTAAAAGCTCGATACGAAAACTACAAAGCAAGTAAGGAATCTGATAAGTAGAATGAAATCTTATTTGTGGCTTGAAACAAACCTTGTAGCTTACTCTGAATCTGACTCAAAGGATGTCAACAACAACTTAACCGATTCTATTTGCTTGGGTTTTTTCCTTATATCTCTCGAGGCGCCATCACTGCTTAGAAACTCTTATACCGGGTCCTAAGCTGGCCTGCAATCTTATGCCAAGCCTACAAAGCTTATTTCCTGCTTTCATTGTTGGAACTGCTATTAATGCTCCGTAAACGGCTAGGCAATAACAGAAATATGAAAAGCAAAAGCAAGAATTAACAACTTCACTTACGGCTTTGAATCTGATAGGAAACTTGCAACCTGTAGCTGGCTTTGCATTCTTATTACCAGAAGGAAAACGGATAGCTAGCTTGGGTTCTGATAGGCGAGTTGAAACCTCATAATCGACTTACACTTTGACTTTAGCTACTACGACTACTTAATCGCAAGCTTGAAACCTTATAATCGACTTGCGGTACGACAGCTCAATACCAGAGAAACTACTAACAGCAAAAGCCAAGGCAAACGGCAGCCTTTCTTCTATCTATCTTGCTAATACTATGTATACGAAAGGCAAGCAGAAAGCGAAACCAGAGAAACCAGAGGAAAGCAACTAATCCTTCCTCCTTACTTGACCTGCTAATACCATTGATACGAAAGCAGAAAAGAGAAGATCAACTTAGCAATCTGAAAGCTACAAATCAAACTTCTAGTCTGTGGATACGACACCTACTTCCTAGTATTCTGATAGGCGACTTACAAACTTCTAACTAGAGTCCGCTTACAACTACAAGGGATGCGACTTGAATTCTTCTAGTTGGCCTTGAATCTGATAATCAACTAATAAAACAAGGAAAACGGCAGGCGAGCTTACAGCTTCAATTCTTCTTTTGTACTTCCATTCTAATACCGCTGATACAACAGATAGGCTTTGCAACCTTATAACGGAAAAGGGGCTGCTATTAAGACTACTTAAACTACGGGCTTAATCTCTACTCGCAATCTTGTGATGTTCCTTCCGCTTATTAATGCTATAGAAAGGACTACTGAGAACTACAATGAAAAAGCCAATCGATACGAGCGTTGTTGGGTTGCAATCTTCCTTGAGCTCCTAATACTACGGAAACGACAGAGAGAAATGCAGCCTTAACTCCGTAACCTACAAGCTGATTTGCCGACTCCGCATTCTGCTTTCTATCTTGCATTCTGGCAGCTGCTCTTCAAACTGGTAGTAGGCAAGAAGAATTCACCACATCACTTACTACTTGGAATCTGCCTTATGACTTGTAACCTTCTAAGTGACTTGCTAAAACAAGAGATACAACAGCAGCTCTTACTTCTATCTTCCTTTCTCAAACCATATAAACGATAAAGCAAAGAGAAATTCAATCTGATTTCGAACTTGTATTCTAGGCTAGGCTTGCAACCTACCCTGCTAAGTGGCATTCAATCTTGGGTTCGCTTAATAATACGTATGAAACGACAAAGCGAGTAACAAAGCTTCGATTCTTCTATCTTGCTTTGATTCTTACGGCTTATAAAGATAATTCAAGGTGGGAATTCTATTGATAGGACAGCGGAAACCAAAGAAACAAATCCTTTGGATTTGCCTGTGCATGAGCTGGCTAAAACACAAGAAACAACAGCTCCATTTCAAACTAGCTTCCTTTCTTCTATCTTAACACATGAAACTTAATACTAGCTTACGGCTCATCTTATGCCTTGCTTAGAATCTTCTTGCTGACTTGAAAACCTTACAGCTAACTTCCATTCTATCTTGTAGCTGCCTAGCAAACTGTAAGCTAGGTTTCAATCTTTTATTCCGCTTGGTCAAAACATATAAACGACTTGGCTTATTAATACCATACCAGTGAAACGCCTAATCGGCTTACACTCCTGATTTCTGAGTTACAACCTTCTATCTAACTTTCAGTCTACGGAACCGGCAGCTGAAAGTGTAACGATAATCGATAGAAGGATTGTACTTTCTTTGTTTTCGATTTGAATATATGGAGTGTATTTTAATGGAGAGCTCATCCCATTTGTCAATGCATATTTTCATCAAGAGTGAAAAGGTTTGTCTCTCTACGGTTATGTTAGTAGCGGGTCAACCCTTCTGCTTTTGCGCGCTGAAGAGATGAGCCCTTGCTCTGGAGCGTAGCCGAAGAAAGAACATCCCCTGAGGCATCCAATTCAGTATGCTTTGAACTTCCTAATCATAGTAGAAAGTGCAGCATACTCGAAGACAGATTGCCATGTGCTCTGTCCCAATCAATTATGTACTCTCAGGTTCTTTCGCTTTCTGGTGGCCTATCCATCTGTGGTTGGTCATCTCGTTTGTGTAGGTTTGAAGCGTTTGGTCGGGTAGGCTTTATAGCGGACCTGCTTTGCTTACTGGGAGGATATGAAATAGATAGTTGCGCCTGCCTTCACTTAGAAAATCAACGCCCCCCCTATTTACCCCCTTAGGCATGCTCTCGAAACTAGATTCACTCGTTCTTGTCTCCGGCGATTAACCTATTTCAGAGCAGTCCCAAACCTCACCCGCTATCTTAGTAAAGAAAAAAGATGGCACTGGCGCATTTTCGAAATGTATTGCTTGCTCCGGGGGATATGTTATGCTTGTCAAGTCATAAAAGTGAAGTATGGATTGCAAAAAAATCCTTTTTGAAGGGGTTGGCTAAGCAGTAGAAGAAGCATACAGCTAGCTAATAAATAGGAAAGAAAAGTTCATTTGCTACAGAGCCAGAAGGGTGAACACATATCGTACAACAAAGAGATCTTGAGCTGATTGTATGGTGAATTCTGTATTGACATGGGTCTTGTTACGTAGAGTGAATAAAGTTATTGTTTTCGTTGGTAGAACCCACACGACATAAACATAGGTTGTGTATTCTCACACCGAATTGAGTACTCCATCAAGAAGTAAATGAAATGGGGCAGCTGAGCCATAAAAAGGAGAAAGACGTCAAATATGCCCGACAATAAGTTCTTTTCTATAGAAGATTGGATTCAGGTTTCTTCTGAATGGTACTCGCTGAGGTTTCAACTCGTGGAAAGGAAAGATTCAATGCATCCAAAGTATTCTTTCATAGAATCCGACCGGGGCAAGGAAGTTGCAAAGCACGGATGCTAGGGGGCAAACTTTGACTAGAACTGAGGGCAAGACCTATGTGTTACAAGGAGACTTGACTATTCCAGACAACTCAAGTACTCTTCCCCGGAAGCACAGGATTGAGCTGTCGAAACAGAACTAACGGAGCTAGATACAAATAGGACTGCTGTACCAACTGAGCTATCTGGACAAACAGAACCAACAAGTCCCGAAGCTGGGGCGGATGCAGAAAAGAGGGCAACTCCGTATTATATTCCACGAGTCCAAACTGGGCAAAGAAGACAAGACTAGGACTGGGCAACTGGACAAGAAGCTAGGCTTTTTTCAACTTCCCGGGCGGTAATATAAGTTGATGCTTACGACACAAATATATATCTTCTTTGCTCGCCTGCCCTACTAGCCCAAAAAGAGCAAACTTACTACGCAACAGAACGTTCTACCTATCCAACTGAGCTACCTGCCCAAACTTTCCTTTTCCTTACAGCTGAGCTAGATACCACTAGAAATAGGACAACTGGGCCTTCCACTACAGCTTTTAGGAGTTTAGTTACCGGAGCAATAGGAACATAGAGGCTTTTGGTTCTCTTTTAGGATCGCTCTTTGGCTCTACACGTTAGTAGTTACTCGCTGGCCGCTAAGGTGGAACCCAGGTATGTGTAAGTAATAGGTGTTTGTGACTAGTTATCACGGGATACGCAATAGATAGATATATAGATAAAGTAGCCAAACAAGGTAAGCAATGGGGCGAAGCGAAGGAAGATGTTTGAAGAAGCCAGTACTAATGAAATTCTGAGAGTAGGTTTCTTTACTTCACTTCTTGAAAACAGCCTCCTTCTAGGGACTGATTCAATCACTTTCTTAGAAGCTCCAGAATGCCCTCTTTACTTCCATTACAGGTTCAAGACATGCTATTTAGCGACAAAGAACTAGAAAGAGAAAGAATTCGGTTTACTAAAGCAAGTTCTCCTTGGTGTGATTTCTTTCTTTACCTGTCTTACAAAATCCCACCAAGGCTTAGGATTCATATATCCTCTTTGTTACATGAGAAAGTATCCACATGGATAGCTTCTTTGGTGAATAATATATAGTCCTTACTTATCTATCATTTGATAGAGTAGACTAAAATGAGAGACTCACTCTGCGCACTCTAAGAATCACTTGATTCAACATGAGATCACCCTATACGAACTCAAAGACAGACAAGGCTTCCTCAAGACTTCGTCGTATACAAAGACCAGATGGTAAGAAAGCTTGTGATAGAATCAGGGTATAGCTTTGTTTTTCATGTCAAAGTTTACTGCTTACTGGGGCTTTGAACCTCTATGTCATATAAGAAAGGGAAATCGTTCTGAAGAAGGGCAAGGACTTCAAGATAGCTGCTTTACCACATACATTGAATGAAGTTTGTACCGCCGCAGCTAACCAAAGAAATCAATGAAGAGATCTGTCTAAGAAAAAGTGCTACTAATGGAATTTCTGTAACATCTTCTCCATTTATTCCATAAAATAGCGAGCAAGACCTCTATATCTTCAAGACAGATTCCCATTCTCTCAGAAATAAAAGACTGACGCAGTTGCATACTTACACAATCCTATGTATTAGCTGACTATGCACTCTGCCCCTCGCATTCACAGGCTAACCTCGTCCTATATATACGGCAGTTTTTTCGAGGTGCAAGAAGAGAGATTCCTATCTCTACGGATAGGAGGTACTCGTGCAGGCTATTCCCATCTCAGATGTGTAAACAACAACTCTTCACGGTCCCAACAGAACTAACAGAGCTTGATACCAAAGATGCAAGGGATGAACCTCCAAAGTGCATATTTCTTTTCTCGGCTGCTGTAACAACTCGTACATAAGTAGCAGGCTTTCGCCTCAGAAGTCTCTGTTCCCCTAAATAGAATAAGTTGGGCGCCACTACAGCTTCTTGAGTTGGCTCCGCTCCGTAAACTTAGGTTGGCTCAGTCAGCTCCTCGTATCAAGACTGAAGTATGTCAAGCGGTCCTAAGTCCTTGATTGAAAATGTTGTCAAGCAGCCATCCATGAAGAAATGACACCAGGAGAGTTGCCAGCGAGGATGATATCATCAACATATACAAGCATATATAGAGTGACTTTTCCCGCCAGAACTTATATAATAGGGCAGGGATTAATCTGCTTTTGAGGCTGAGAATCTGTACCGCTTAAATAAGTCACTCAGCTTTTTGAACCAGGCCTTAGATGCTTGCTTCAACCCATAGAGAGACTTGAGGAGCTTGCACACATAAGACGGACGAGTAGGGTCAATGAACCGGAGGGCTTGCTGCATATAAAGCTGCTCATCAAGGCATGTAGAAAAGCATTTTGTATCTAAAGTTGCTTAATTAATCAACCAGTAGAGATAGCCGGAGATACGCCTGCTTATAATATCTTCCCGAATGGTAAGCGGTTTGATAACGGGACTGAATTTCTCATTCAAAGGAATTCCTATCTATAAGTTTATGCGCCGCCCTTAGCAACCTTGTATCGCTCAATACCTCCATCCACATGTGTGTGTTTTGAGTTTCAAAACCCATTTTCAGCCAATTCAGGTTCCATGGGAAGGAGGCGCTACCCACATGAGAATTAACATATATGGTTGATGAAATACTGGATTACTGGGCCCAAGATAGTTGTTATGGCAATTCTAACCATGTATATTTTTTGACACTATTATAGAGATTTTTTTCTTTGTTTGTAACTACTGTCCAAGACTGTGCAAGATACCTCAAGTACTGTCCAACTCAACTAATACTGTCCAATTCTGCCTTTCATGCGAAAAAGCTGTCCAAGTATAAGTATCTGTCTTTGCTGCAGCACCTATCGTTCCTACTGTCCTACTATTCTATTCGTGAAAGCTGTCCAATAAGCTAGCAAGGGCCTAAAAAGATTCCGTTCTGAAAATTGGATCGAATCCGGAAGAGGTGGGCCAATATGACGTAAGGCTTTCCTTTCTGAAGAAGGCACTCCGCCCACTTACTGGCACGCGGGGAAATCAATCCAGGCCCTGAAGAAGTAATTCAAACCTGACCCAGAATCATACATAGGGGAAATCTTTCCAGCTAGAAAGCAAAAGGGGAGAATCCTAGCTGGCTACTCTTTGTGGAAAGCGGGAAGCTAATGGCCTATCTATCCTAAAGAGTTGGGGATACACCAGGGGATTGTAGGTAATTCACATTTTCGAGGAAGTGGGACTAAACAATGAGGACGACTTTAGGGATTCTTGTATTTTCTTCACCTTAGGAGGTATAGTGCTAAAGTTGGCCTGGATGGGACTTTGGAAAGCAGGGGATACTACCTTGTTAGACAAGAGGATCAATCTTATAGGACTATACGGATTGGCATACTGGTGCGGTGCTACTGGGGCCAATCTCGCCTTGGAGAAACACTGGTGGGGGATTTCTTGGGTTACATGCATCATATCGTATTGGGATATTGGGTGGTGGCTTACCTACTGGTAGTGCCAGGTGGCTTCCCTAAAGATATTGCAGGGGGTCTTCACTAAAGATATTGGGGCTTGGCTTCGGAGTTACATAGCTCTTCCTATAAGAGGAATAACCGAGAGAACCCTACATTAACACCAAGACGTGACGTATACCCTTTCACCTAGAGACAATGAGAACCAAATGGGAACACTAAGACTGAACTATTGACTGGGGAGAGACTAAACATGTCTCCTCGGCCTCTTGACCCGGGTGCGCTCTACACATTCGGTACGATCGGGGGTTGAACCAAACTAAGCCAGAGAATTGAAAGAACAGTGAGAGTTAGAAAAACACCCGTACACCCCCTCAGTCGATATAAACCCTTGCTCACCTGGGGACGGATCTTGAAAGTACTGCAACGAGTAGTCCTTTTTTGGATATTTAGAACAATAGTCTAGAAGCATACTCAAATTACATGGGGCACACCGAATTCATTTACTCTCACGGGGCATACTGAACACATGGCATGCTTGCACAAACAGGCATATCTTGACTCTAACACTATTACTATCTTGCAGAGCGGGCGGTTCGATCGATTATTCCGCCGATTTCAATATACCTTTCCACAGATCTCGCACAATAGAAAACCAGAAAGGCTCCACTAATGCGGGGCGAGCCCCACGGCACTGCCTACCCACATTCGGAAACTGGGAGTTTCAATAGATTGATACTATGGGCCCATGAGACTTCAATAGGAGTTCTACACCCTTCCTACCGTGCCAACCTTTAACCTACACAGAGGCGAATGTACACGGAGAAAACTAACTAAGAATCATCCTAGCATGAACTGGGATTGGGCTACCAACAAACTGAATTATCTACCCTGAAGCCCTTGGGCTCGAGATGACTGATACCCCAACCCTCTTGTCAGATATGCTCTCGCATAGGCCACACAGCACTCAAATGTTATCATAGGTTCAATCCTTGACTGAGCTTCCATCGACGTCGCAACCCCTTTGGATTTCTAGTAATTTTCAAGGAAGGTGGTCCTCCGGCTGGATTGAATCCTGAAAAAGAAGAAAAGAAAAGGCTCTCTTGAGAAATACTTGCTTTCCTCGAGTGCACGAGCATAGGAAAGGGATTAGAGTTCTCTTTCTTTTTATTAGTAGTAAAAAGACGGTTTTTCTTACTTTTGCCATAGAGTGATCCTACTTTTTGTCATTGATCGGGCGACCCACTGAGGGCAAATCGCGGGTAGGACGTTTTGACCGGTGTTTACTACTTTCATTGACCTTTTAGCTAAGCATATTTGGTTCCAATTCAAAGGGGTCATAGAGGAGAGACTCGAAAGTAATCAATCTTCCGAGGATCTCTATACTTCTTATTATGGAGAAAGTATAGGATCAGTGAAAGGAGGTGTGCTTGATGAGGAAGGGCGGATCTTACTGTATATCACTCTTGCATCTCATATGGTGGAATTCCTTATTGAGAGAAATGTGATTCGGTTGACTGATGAGTGAAAGCAAGAAGCACCAATTGTGAAGAAGGGTGAAAAGTATATAAAGTAGAAAAGTCTGTCAGTGTCTCTTTGATCTCAAACTTATGCCTATTAAAAAGAACCTTCCTATGACCAATGCGCTGGGAAATTCGAGAAAAAGATAAGTTCAAAGGAGTTGGGAGTGTTCCTCCAATGCAAGATCTGGTCGGTGGATACTCTAGTTCTAGTTAGAAGTGCTCTAGGGTTATTCATCGGTATCGCATGTTAACCAGCCGTGAATCTAATCACTTCAATATACGTTTGATATCGAAAGAAAGTTGCATGAAACAGTGTGATACTATTACATTATTGCAGAGTGAATCGTTTCTAATAAAGAGTAAGCTGTTAAAATATATTAAGGAGAATCTAGATTTCTTTTTTTCATCAGGTCTACTGATGCCACCATTCCTTGCGAACGTAAATCCTACGTACTTATATGATATTCTCAGGGCTGAGTTTTGACTAGAAGAAAATAAGAAGGGTAAGCTACAGTTTGGTAGCTTGGTTGAAATATGGGATAAACGTATACAACGTCCTCGTTATGAACAGTTTCTATTAGAGCTTGCCTCGGTGTACGAGGGGAGAATCCATTGATTTTCCTGCATTCCAGGAGGTCGTATTTACAGCACTGCCTTCTTGCACTTCCATGAGAGGGACCTTTCATGAAGCATGATACTATTCTCTAGAAGAAATGAGTATTCTTATGAATTCAAAAGCAAAGAATCCTATTCATCTCTCAAAAGGATTCTTTGGTGGTCTGCTGCATCACATTTCAAAAGTTTTGAATCACAGCATGCTGCCATGGATAGGATTCTGAAACTTCCTGATGCATCATCTTTCTGTTCCCCCTAAGGAACTAACGATGAAAAGGATAAGACACTAATTTCATACGCTGCACAGGCTAAGCACTTATTTCAGTTCTTGAAGTCATATCGTCCATTATAATTCACCCTTCATGGATCGAATAACTATGATTCCAGTTTCTATGGATACATCCTCAAGTGCATACCTTATTATGTCTTACTTGCTATTGGATAGTGAATTGGCTATTAAGACTAATTTGATTAAGTGAAAATTCTCGGATCAAGTTTATGACTTGTATGAATCGCTATTATTAGAAATAAAGGATGAGTTCAAATCATCTTCTCTGGATAAGAGTGTACAGGATGCTTTAAGTAAGCACCTAACCCGTAAACTGGTTAAGAAGATCTTTATGCCTATTGTTTATGGTCAAACTCAACAGAGGGAAAAGAAACCACAATTCGTTTACACACCAACGTCAGCAACGAATGAGCCTGATGAGACTTAACAAAAAGAAGAAGAGCCATCTCCACCTAGTAGACCTAGTTCGACAAGACTCGAAAACACACTCTCACAGAAAGAAGGGAAAGCGAACCACAGACCGGCTTTTACTGATCTGACATTGCGGTCCATATAGATCGGGAGGATGGCTGTTTGGTTACTTCCATCTTTTATGGAATGTTGATCCACATTGCGGAAAGGAAGAACAAAAAGAAAAGAAGGTAGGCGAGGATAAGGCATCATCAGAGCTTCTAGTTAGTTTACAAGATTCTAAAGAAGAAAGAGCGGTTGGAGAAGGAACAAGTACCACATAGGATAGCGAAATACGTGTTTGAGTTGATTCTCGAGAGACGAGTAGTTGGTGTGTCACTTCAGAAAAAAAGACTGGAAAAGCAACGAGCCGTGAAAGGTGGTAGAGAATGAGAGTCTCCTAATTATGTGTTTCCTTTCTTATATCTCCAGAGACTTCCTTTTACAGTGAACTTTAATAGATTGACTTGATTCGGCTCGTCCCATTGGAATAGAAAGATGTGCCCCGAGAGAGAATTGAATCGAACTCAGGAATCGAATTTCTTTTTTTAGCAAGCTGGCGAAAGGTCAAAAAGTAGCATATTGGAATGAAACTGCTTCGGAATCTGAGTCGAAATTCGAACTCCTGGATGGCCCCCTATCTATATATAGGGACCTGGCTTGTCCTAGTTACCAGGCTTGGAAAGAAACGCTTCTTTTAGGCAATTCCCTGTGGGTGTATTTACTGAATTCTTTTAATAGATTGACTCGGCCCGACCATTTCTCTTTGACCGCTGCGCGCCTAACGCGGAGCGAGTGTTCAGTAGTACTTTCTGGGCCAGGTATGAATAGATCGGTTTTTGGGGGACATTTGAAAACAAAGCTGTCGTTGTCGAGTTGACTTATTACTAACTCTGTCAATCTTCAACTCTTCTCACTTCCGCTATTAGCTAAACTTATTCTTTTAATAAGCAAGCTTTATCCCCTTGACAAATCAAGGGCTTGTGGTCCGCGCCAGCATCTAAGCTCCTTACCTTCGACTACCTACCGATCTGATCTTCTTATCTTGCTCCGGTGGGCTTTTTTGTTCTAAGCCGGATCGAGTCGTTGACCGCTTTCTTATTCATCCTTGGTTGCCTCTCGCCATAGCTTCGCTCAATACTTCCTTTTCACTACGAGATCTTGGCCCCTTGCACTACTTTTTGGGAATATAGGCTGCTCACTGCTCAGATTCGATCCACCTTTCTCAAACAAGATACATTCACACCTTGCCGGAGCCAAAATGGACGGTGCTCGTCCATGTGTTACACCTATGGCCCCAGGAGAACCACTCACTTAGCACAAAGGGGGGACCCATTCCCTCATCCTACTCTCTACCGAGGAAGTATGAAACTTGACCCTAATCCAACATTTTTCATTTCTTCTCCATAGCCCGAATGAGAGAAGAGACGAAGGAGGGATCATTGCCAGTGATGAGTATGTCGTCAACATAAACTAAAATGAAGACTATGTTTGGACCATGCTTGTGTATTAAAAGGGAAGAGTCAGAGCCGAAACGGGGCAAAAAACCTGAGTTGAAGTAAGACTGAGCGGAGCTTGGTGAACCATGCACGGGGAGCTTGTTTGACACCATAGATGGCCTTGCGCAAGCGGCAAACAAGGTCGCCCTCTCGGTATCACATATCATAGTTGGGGCAGTCTCGAAACCCTGAAAGACTCTTGACTATTCACTTTTCTTTACTAACCAACTCCGACTCCATCTCTGTACTTCTCGAAGACTTGGTACATATATATGTCTGCGGATAAAGACTACTTGCTTGAAAAAAACCTATGTGGGAAAAACCACGGTACCTGATGGAGAAGACCGCTTTGCTTCGCACCTGGCGCTGGGGGAGGAAAGATTCTCGCGGAGTCTTGTCGTGGGCCGGGCAGTCAAGATAGTTGCTCGAGCTCTTATCCTTCGTTGGTGGAACCCGCGTTGAAGTGAAGTAATTAATTACTCTATTTTCTTCGGTTAAGTCAGTGTCGGTTTAGTCGGTCTAGGAACAGGCTTGATTGGATTGGAGTGCAGCTATCTCGTGAAAGAGGTTAGGAACAAGGAGACAGAAAAGCAAGAATCTCTACTTATTCCAAAATTCACCATCTATCTACTGCCAATCACTAATAACTAAAGGCAGGGGCGATTTGACACTAAAAGCATCAGCACCTCATCCTCAAGATCGATCAGCTGACTGGACATGAATCTGCTTAAGGCGGAGATGCGCCCCTCCTTAACGTTTCACAAAGAGTCAAGAAAGAAAGAATGTTCAAATACATGCTTTCACACTTCAAACAGTTTTCTAGATGACCATCTTTGCATATGTTTGTGGAATATCTTTCGTCTTTCAATTGGGTGTTCTACTAAACTAAGGTTTCATAGATGTTACCAAGCTACTACGTTGTAGCAGAGAATCTTTGAAATTGAGGTCTAATAGTTGTCTCAAACCTCAGCTATCTATAGTTGATCCTATGATTCAAGAATTTCTTGATTTAGAGACACTTGCTTACCATCTTTCCTTCATTACTTTGGTCTAAAGTATATAGTTTGGAGTTGATTATGTGCATGGTGGATAGGAAGTGAGTTTATTTTCACTCAATTGTTGCACTCGATTGCCATTTCATTTATTTATTTGTAGTTTCAATCAAGTCTGTTTCGCAGGTGAACTAAACTTTTGTCAGTTTGGAGATTCTGGTCAAACACTTTGAAGTTTCTTGTGTTAGTCTCAAAATAGTAATTTGGATGCTCAATTCTATTTCAATCTTGGTTGAAAAAAAGGTTTGATTTAACATCTTTCTTCGTTAGGTGTTACTGCTGACTCACCAGAAACTAGTAAAGGAACCAATCAAACGAAATACAAATTCTAGATTTTTAGGAATTTCTTATTCTATCGTATAACATAATATGTGTAGTGGCACCTGGAGATTAGCAGTCTGATGCTAGTATTTTTTATATAGACTTGAAGAAGTAAGGAACTTACTCTGTCATCTGTGTCATTTTGGCCTTCGTTCCTTGTTTGGATAGCTGATCCAGGGTTTTGACAGTCTCCCACATGAAATTGCAGTATATAAATCAGTCTAGAAGTCAGTGGAATTTCTCCAAAATAACCAATCCTTTTAGTAGATACCTGAGCTGTAACAGTACCAGACATGCCTGGTATTACACTACAAATGCTCACTCCATCATCACGCATAATCAACATTCTTTCATAGAACTGTATGAGCGTTATATGATTATCAGTCTGTTTTCTTGGGTAGAATTCTGAGATCTCCACATATGATTTTGAAGTGCATTTGCAATTCAGATGAAACTGACCATGTACCCTTGTACTTTTGTCAGGCAATGGCAGCAAGAGATGCAGTTTACACCACTACAGTTGGTTATTGTTTGAATGGAGAGCATGAGATGCATCTCGACGAAAAAATTGGTTATATATGCAAGCGCTGCTCCTACGTAGAAACTGAAATCTGATATATCTTCCCTTCCTTTGTAAGTTCCCTTATTGGCTTCTTGGTATACATTAGAAACTCTAGAGAAACTTTTCATAACAAGTAAGGTAGGAATCTCACTCAAGAGCAAGGGGTGTGCTTTCCAGCACTCTCTTTTTCTACGTACATTTTTGATTCCGGGGCAACGTTCGAGATCTCGACCGTCTATTTATCACTGATTGGGAGATTGGATTGGAATCCGAGGAGAACTGATTGGATTTCATGGAACGAATGGGGCACTACGTTGGTTACCCACTGCTAGCCTAGCGTAGATTTCTCTATTTGTTGAAAGCGGAAAGGAGTCAGTCATATTTGAATCGGAAAGTTGGGCTCGTTCACTCAAACCTTTCTTTGAAATTCGATGACTTGGCTTCTTGCTCAAGTAAGCACCCGGCATACCAATTCTTTATCCTTGGGCGAGTACAAGTCGAGCTAAACTTCCTTTGGAGCAGGAGAAAGTGATCGAAAGACATGCCTGCTCACGTTCCGCTCGCTTCCCGAAAGACTAGTAGCCTGCCTAGAAAGAAAGGAATGTCAAACAAGGGGCTAGCGAGCTTTCCTCATAGTTGTAGTTAGACCAGCTGCTGCGACTAAGTAACTTATTCCCTCATTGTTGAATTGGCCAGCAAGCATCATTCGCTCACTCAAAGCTAGTCGTATCTCTGGTATTGAGCTGTCCTATCAATCGGCCATGTTGTATATTGCCTTTTACCACCTAAATAAAGTAAGAATTGCTCCTTTAAGCGCAGTAATAAGAAGTGAGTAACTCCTTATGAGCCCAACAACGCTCGGTAGTTTCTACTGTTTGACAAGGTTGCGAGCCAACTATAAGTAAGAAAGCCTGACATAAGATTGTAAGTCGATTATAGGCTTGCTTGCCTTAAGTTAATATGCCGCTAGTATTAGGAAATAAGATTTCAACTCGGCTACAAGAATACAAAGGAAGTTATAAGAATGCGGGTACGATATCAGAATTGAAAGTCGGAGTTCAGCGTTGTAATTCTGCCTCTGCTTGCTTGATTTTGAGCTCTAAGATTTTGAGTTAACAGTAAGAATTCCACTCACTAATAAGATTTCAAAGCCAAAGTGAAGCTTGCAAGGTTGCTTGTTCGTTCTGAGTTCTGCCTTGTTGCTTAGCAGTTTGATTTTGACGATTCAAATTCGAAAATGAGAGTAGGGCGAGAGTATTAGTTGCTTGTTCTAGGTATCAGGTATAGGATTTGTAGGATTGCTTTCTAGCCTTGAATTCCTGTGTTGTAGTAAGCGGTTATGGTTTCGTATCTCTAGTTGAAGAAGTTAGGAATGCAACTCGCCTATAAGAATGAAAGCTAGTTAGCAGGAAGAATTCAACTCACTTATCAGATAAAGAGTATATATAGGAGTATTCGGATTCAACAATATCAGAGCAAGCCAAGTCTTCGTATCACCAATTATCTCTTTCGTATACATCGGATTAGCAAGACAAATAAGCAATTGCAGTTAGCAGCTTAAAAGACAGCTAGGGGATTTCAAGCCGTAGAGTTGTTAAAGCTGGCTTTCAGACATCAGATTTGTAGCAGGCTGTCTCGCTTACATTCTTTTGCTTGCTATGTCGTTTCGATAGAGTAGCTCTAGGAATACGAGTAGAAAATCGGGATACAGAAGGTGGTGTTCATATCGAGAGTTGAATTCTAGTTGCTTTACTTCTCGCTCCGCTTGTTGTTTACGTGGTATTAAAAGGAAGAAAGCAAAAATCCGTAAGCCTAGCTGTTGTTTCTAAAGTGAGAGGCTTTTCGTTCGTAACAGACGAGTAACTACTAATGTTACGAGTTCAAAAGGTAGTTACTCACTGGAGTAAGAAGAATCAAAGTAGGACATAAGAATTGCAAAACCACGAGTCGTATCAGCTTGCTTCGATAGTTGCTTTCTTGTTACTGAGTTGAATCCTTGTATTAGTAACCCAGCTATCAGTTAGCCAGTAAGTTATCAGTTTGAAGAGTAGCTACCAGAATTGGAGTAAGCATTCCTCGCCCGTACCGGGTCGTTTCTGTTGTTATCGTTTACCTAGTTGTATAAGTAGTATTAGCTAGCCGGGCAGAAGACTTGAAAGCAGGTAATAAGAAGTCGAGACAAGGAATCTCTAAAGCAGTTGGCGCTTCGCTCGTTTCATCTTCACGATTGGCTTTCTCGTTACCAAGGTAAGCTGCCCAGTAGTCGTATCCGAAGTAGTGAATTGCAGAATCGAAGCCAGCTGTATTTTCTGCCTCTAGCTTATAAGAATACCAGATTGCTAGCTCGTATCAGTAGTAGGAGTATCTAGGGTATTAGGCTGTATCGGTTATAGAGTTTGAGTAAGCATTTGTTGCTTGCCTTTTGTATTGAAAGAATAGAATTGCTTTTGCATTTCCGTTTGTCCTATCAAGAGTATTAGCAAGAGTAGAAGGTTATAGCGTAGCTTGTAGTTCTGCCTTTGCTTTTGAAGTTTCTGCTTTCTACGAGGAAAGGAGACTTGAAAGCCGAGTGACGTATCCATACTTTAACCCTCGACTAGAAGATTGATTTATTGCTATCTGTTCTCGTACCCATGGTATTAACAAGTAGCCCGTGTCAATGAAAGCCAGCCGGAAGAATTCCTTTTGCTTATAAGGGTTGAAGTCGCTTATCAGCTTTCCAGTGAGGCAGTAGTTTCAATCGGGTGGCTCGTATCCATAGTATAAGTTAGAAGTTTCAAAAGCCAGCTATCCCGGGAAAGCTAGAAGAATTCAAGTAAGTAAGAGAATTACTTGCTTCGGAAGGAGGTGCACGGGCTAAAGGAGAAAAAGTTCTTCCAAAAAGAGAAGTAAGAATGGGAGTCGCTTAGAAGACTGTAAGCTAAGAGTGCAAAGAGGAATTCAAGCTTGCAATTGCAGCTGCCGTATCAAGACTTTCACCCCCGGATATGAGATTCAAAGCGGAAAAGAGGAATTCGTTTCGTGATATTGGGCTCTAGCCTGCAAGATATAAAGTGCCGAAAGCCGTTATTGAGCTTGTAGTTTCCTTTTAGCAAGTACGTGATTAGAGGCCGGGCAAGGCAGAATGAAAGTAAGCTAGCAGCTTGAAGGAGTGAGTAAGTGGTGTCGCAGATTTCTTTATTGTTTGAAGATTGCAGTCCAGCTCTCAGAATCAAAGCCAGATTGACAGCTTGTCGGTATCAGTTCTCGGTTCCGGGGGATAAAGCAAGTGCTGCTGTCGTATCAATGGTAAAGTAAGCAAATCAACATGTCGTATCGAGACTTTGAGCAAGGAAGTTAGTAGTTGCGTTTGCTGAGTTCGTATACCATAAAGTAGGACGTGAGCTAGGAATATAGTAAGCAGTTGGCCATCGGTTCCCTCCGGAAGTTAGAAGTACGGATTGAGGTTACAAGTTCGAAATAAGATTTCCCGATTGCTTTGTCGGGTTGTGGGTTTTCATTCTTTTTTTCTGTTATCAGCTTTAGCAGCGCAGATTGTAAGTCGATTAGAAGATTACAGGCCAAGAGTACTCAATCTTATCTTTTATGCTGTTGAATAGTATTAGGCACTCACATAAGGTTTGTTGTACAAAACCAGAATTGCGCCCTGTTAACTCTATCTTTCGCTTATAAGAATAGACAGTCGCGATGGGTATGTACGAAATCAAGCAAGTAGCTGGAGTCCGTGTATTAGAAAGTAGCAACTCACTTATCAGCCTGTCGTTCATGTGTTTTAGGCTCTAGCTACAATTGCTGTTATCCGTTAGCAGCTTAAAAGACAGGTAGGAGATTCAAAAGAGGAAGTTAAGATTGAGAACCCAACGCCGGCTATCAGATTCAAAGACAGGTAGAAGTTTGCAACTCAGCTAGAAGAATATAAAGCAGTCTACAGAGTATTAAAAGGAAGAAGTCGTATCAGGAGTTGAAATCGTAGCCTTTCATTCTAGCTATCAGCTATCAGCTTTTCAGATTGCAACTCGTCTACAAGATTCCCTTCTAGTTATGAGTTCAACAGTAAGTCAAACTCCGCTCTAATAATAGAAAGCCGAAAGTCAGAGTTGTTGTGTTGATTGCTAATTGGTTTTGAGTATCACGGGATTGAGCGGTTGTTTCGTGGCGTATCGGGTTTCTAATTCTCCCTGTCAGTTAGCAGATCCAAACCCATGAAAGAAGAATCGAAGCTAGGGAGTCGTTCTCGTATCTCTCGCTCCGCTAGAAGACTAAAAGAGTGAAATCCGATTTGTAGTTGTTGTTTCTTGCCTTGCCTTTTGCCACGGAAGATAGAAGATAGCAGCTCACCTATAAGAGTACACGCTAGTTAGAAGATCGAACGTCGTATCTGGAGTTTGAGCAAGAAGGTTTGGTTCTTTTTAAGCTATCAGAAGAGAGGAGTCAGTTATGAAGCTTTCAGGTCAGCTTGGTGTTTCAGTAGTATTACCAACATAGAATTGACTTTGAGTTTCGAATTACTACTCTCGAAGCACACGTGGTCACCTTATAGGATAAATAAACTGACATGAAAGTTTATGTTTATGTTCACCGACTTTCTATTTGGTTCAGTCCTAGAACAAATGAGAGAGTGCTCATGTACTCTCGACCAAAGCAGTAGAAAGAAAAATGTGAGACGGACCTGAGATTCTGTGTCAAGCAAGACTGACTAATACAGATAGATATGCCAACAACGTAAGACCCCCTTCTCTTTTTAAGACAACCATGGACGTATCAAAAGATCAATTCTATTCAAGAAGAGATACGTAATTTTTCAATGAATGAAATGAAAAAGAAAAGAGAAAATTCAACATTTCAATCACCTCGATGACCAAGTATTAAATTGCCGATAGTAATTCAATGCCTAAGCGAATCTACTGGAACTAAGAGTTTTTGCCCAGCTTATTTTCATGATAGAATAAGGGCTTAATTCGCAAAAAAATGGCAGAAATTCCACTAGACCAAAGGAAGACCTCTTTACCCAGTCCCGAGTTGTGTTGAGAGGAAGTTCGAAGAGTTTTGAAGCCTGGTGTCAAAAGAAAATTTCTATTGCCTTACCCTTGTAGTATGCCCCAGACTGTCTGCAAGCTTGTTGCTAGCGACATGTGGAGCGAAATCTCAAGCGGTGGGCGAGTCTTTTATCTAGTAGAGTCAATCTAGTCTTTTCTAGAACGAGAGAGAGACCACATCTTGAAACTCGTACTCGGGATAAAATGCAGTAGGCTGGCTAGTAAGCTTAGTTACGATAGTTACCAAAAGAATCTGGAGTGCTATATTTAGCTTTTCCCATGCAACATATAGTAAATTTCAGTTGGAACCATTCATTCAGACTCTCGGGTCTGATATTTGGTGTCTACTTTTCGCTTGAACAGAGTGGTGAGATGGAGCTATTTGCGAACTTTACGGTCCAAGCAAATGGCATATTTGGCTTTTTCGTCGGGAGGATCTGTGATTGGGAAGGAAGTTTTCTGCGCCTGTTATCAAAAGAAGGTTTATCAGCATATCAATTGATGTAGATTCGAAATGACGATTTCTTTGATGTCAAATATTCAAAATAGAGTAGACCTAACCAGTGTGACTGAAGGAACAAGTTTCAAGAATGAAGGAATCGAAACGTTTTTGCAACGATCCTAGCAATACTCGTTCTATCCTCGGAGTAGGCGATGCAGTGTACACCGATGCAGATTGGGTTGGATTGCTTGCATATGCAAAACAATTGCGTGATTGCCACAAACAATTCACGGTTACCAAGTAAGGGGCAGCGCTACAATTTCGTCCAATCACTCGAAGTTACTCGCGTCAACATCTCGAGGTCACTTACGAGTTTGTCCAGCTGGAGCACAACCAGTATTCTTCTGACGAAGAGAGCCAACCCAAGATAACCATGGCTTTACCAAGACGTTTGAAGGATTACGCTCTCCCTACAGGTGATAACTTCAGGACAAGTATCGGCCAGCCGTCGCTGCAAACAATTTTGACCGGCGATCATGTCCATGGTGCAGCAGCAACACTTCAACGGGTTCCCCCAGGAGGGCCCCCAACCTGCATTTGCAGATGTTTCTGCAAATATGTGCCACATTCAAGGTGAACGGCGTAACGGATGATGCGATTAGACTAAAGCTGTTCCCCTTATCCTTAGCGAAATTCTGCTATAATGCCGCTACAACGAACGACATAAATTGGACTCCTACTCCTCCTTCTCCAGTTGTGCATTCCAAGTTCTGAAGATAATCTTCTCAATTATGGCTGTATATTTGAATGTCATCAAATAACACAAGGACATACCTCCAAAATTCCTCCTTGAATACAGCATTCATAAGGTTTTTGAACTGGACTGCTTTGGCTGGGCTTTCACTTCAACTTCTACCTTAGGACTAGTCTTCGACTTTCAAGTACCACATTTTTCGAATTCAAAATAGATAACCTCCGGACTCTTTTTTCTTCGCTCGATTCCTTTGTTGGTATGGTAATAGAATAATCTTGCTTTTTGGTAGGTTGAGGGGTCGCGGGGAGTATAGCAGATGAACAGTACAGCGAGGAGTCCACCCTCGTGAGTAGTAGAGCAAGGAGAGCCGCTTGAAACCCGCTTTCTTACTTGAGATTCCCAGAGAGAACATAGACCCGCAAAACCCAGTCGTCTCCTCATTTCTCTATGAAAATAAGACTTAGCCATGGGATCCCCTAGTTGGGATGATTATTCGTCAAATGGATGGAAAAAGGTGGATTTCGAGTCTTGGCGAGAGGGATTACCTAACCGCCCTACTCCTTTTTTTCCTCCTCCCCATTGATTTTCCTTAAGAGACGACCAGTCCAAAAAGTACTATTCGCTATATGAGAGAAAAAGTGGTGAATTTTTGATCTCCTTTCCGAAGGCAAATCCGGTTCACTTAACCACTCTATGAGATCGAACTGTTTGGCAATTGAAAATGACAGTGCTTCCCGATATTACAGATTGCTGTCTCACATGTTATCTTTCATCCTGTCCCACTTTCTAAACGAGTATTTTGGACTAACTTAACACATGCATTTTTCATTACTGGGAAAGCAGTTAGTTCTAATCTGATTAGCATGAGTGCGAAGGGAAGGTCAATTTAGAAACCATCATTGACTTGCTTGTATGAACTGGCTCAAGTGATCTCCCCAGCATGCCCGAGAGGGAGATATTAATTAGTGGATCCGTACATGATAGGGTACACTTTGGGGGACATTTCTCCAGCAGGATGTTGGCACCCTTTAGTAGAAGTGCCTATCAAAAAATACATTGAATCTGTTCACTTTCTAATATATTATGAAATAGAGTTCAGGTGGAAACTCTCTCACTGGGAGTAGAGTTTTTTGCATTTGTATTAGAGAAATCCAATAAGAACCCACTTGAGAGAAAAGCATTTGGGTTGTGCTGTGTGTCTTTTCTTTCCCGAAAAAAGTGATGCCGATTCAGCCTGTGTAGCCTGCTTTGATTCAGCCTACCTATTAGTGGGGCAAGGTGCGTAGCCAACGATTGATAAGAACTCTTCCTGTCTTAAGTTGCTTACTCAACTCCAAAGGTAGCTCCTGACTTTGTTTGGTAAATAATGTTGTAAGCGACTTCTGAGCGTTCCTTTATTTGTGGTTTGGTCTGTTTTGCATAAGTGTATGATATGAGGAAAAAGAAGCAAACCCTGCTTTCTCCGATTAGCAAGTTCCTGGTCCGGATTGTGAAAAAGAAAGACGTTGGGCCATTGTAGACAAAGTTGATTGAATTGGTATTTTGCATTTTCTCGTATATAATGTTGTTTTGGTTTGGTGCTTGTGTTTAGGTGTTCCGATGCGTGACACCAATGAACGAGGTAGGCCCAATGAGCTTTACAGTAGTGCCTTGTTGTGATCTACTACACTCTTCGGAGTCTAGATCTGGGTCGTATCGCCGGAGAACCTGACCGTCTAGTAGATTGGTAACGCATAGGGCATTGAAAGCAACCGCAGATCAAGTCACTCAAGCAAGTAGAATTCGTACTCAACTACCTAAAGTAATTCATCTCCGATTGCGCCCTCAAAATGCCGTGTTCCCCTATGTAGTAAAATAGCCTGTTAAGGTTTTGCCCGGACTTCAACTATTTTCTCAGTGCTAATCAAAATCGACTCTATTTTCTCTTTCCAAAGTAAGTAATTTGCAAAATACAGCTTTACAGATAAAAAGTCGGTGATGCTGGTAAATGGTAAGGAGGAAAAGGTTGAAGTAAAAGCTTAATGCCCCGGGGAGGTTGTCGACGCGGGCACACGCAGTCAATGGAAACTCAAATCGTAGTCTACCTCAAATTGCTTTTTTGTCGGCGGATCTTTATAGGGGGAGCTGCAGCAGAAAGTGCCCGGGGAGAAGCAGCCTTTCTTTTTGATTGATGCCAGATGCCCTCCCGAAATCAAAAGAAATCGCTTACTTTCCTGCCTTCTCGAGAGCTAGCTAGCTTAGGACCTATTGAAAGAAAGTAGATTAGTTCCCGAGCGAGAAGTTGGGATTTCAGGCTCAGGCAAAAAGGGTCCTCAAGTGTAAGTCCCTCCAATGGTGAGGATTGGTCACATAGGTTACCTACAGTGGGGCATATACACAAACAACCTAAAAACAAGAGGAAAGACTTTGTTTGACCAGCAGGAATGTATGTATTCTTTGAGCTATGCGAGGACAGAAAGCTTCAGTCAGGAAGTAATAAGGGTTTGATTCGGGAGCAGTAAGGGAGTAAGTGAATTATTCATTCATCCCAATTTCAAAAAAGACTTCTTTCTACAGGCGAGACTCTCCATCTCGTCGTGCGTTCGGGTGAGGAGAGATGGTTAAAGAAGATCGGGGTGAGAGATCCTTTACCCTTTCAAACAATGACTGCTCTCAGTGGACTGGCTCGAGCCCTTGAATATAATAAAGAAGACGACTTAGGCAGAAAAAAATCAAGTATTGCCAACTTCCTTTTCATTTCTTACAAGCTTTTGTAAAGAACTTTTCCCACGGGTGCATTCGGGTGCATTCTTGGCCAGAGCCCTATGAGCTTTCTTATCATGGTATCCGATACATCGGAGCCAGCCAGGCAAGACGGATTGTTACTTCCCACTAGTGACACTAATCGAAGGAAGAAGGCCGGCCCAAAGATAATGAGATGGAATTACTACAAAAGATACATCCTTTGGCCTACCAAAAACTGCCCACGTCCCATCAACTGATTGGCCCCGAAACGAAGAACTTCTTGGAGTACGTGTACTTCCTTTCCCAGAAAAACGTTCGAAATTCCTCTGTCTGAGAGATGGGCACTTAAGAGCTAGAAGACCCACATTACGAGTACCCATGAGGGAGGCGGGCTACAGTGCTCATGCAAGGCATCAACTTGAAAGAAAGAAAAATCCTACGCTTGCATCCGGTGCTATTGAAACAACTAGTTGTCCAGTAGTTACAGCCGTCCAATCGAGTGGTGGACAGGGAGGAAGGCATATGAACATGAAGCCAAGGCAAGCAGTTCTTTCTTGTCCAGTTGTTAGAGCAGGAAGGACTAGTCTTGTGTTGTTTGATTTTGATGACGAGTTCTATGTGTCTTGACTAGAGTAATCATAATACTGTTTAGTACGTAATGCTTTGATTAGAGATACAGCTTTAGGAGCAATTTCATTAGAGTAATTGATATCCACATTCTTCGGTCGAGTATCAATCCATTTCTCACTATTATCAAGGACTTTCTCTCTCTTGCTAGAATCTGGTAGCGCTAACAGATAATCGGAAGACTTCTCCTTGGTGGTCATGGATTTCATTGAAACACTGAAAGGATTGGTCACTCTTACCTTTTGAACTAATAACCTCTCGTAGTATTGCTCGATATACCACTCTCTAGTCAAATTTTGTTTTGCAGCACCCTTGTCATGATATCCGGCTTATCATCATGCAGCATTAAACAATAGCTTTTCGGTGCGCGTTGAAGATACCCTCTTGAATGGTGTACTCTAACTTCAAATTCCCTAGCTCTGAGGATGATACGATTTCATCTGGCAATTTATGACTAAGGACAACAGAGTAAGTGTCGGTGTAAAAGCAATCACCCCTACTTATATAAGGGTGCATATGAATCCGAGCATGAGCAGTAATGGCAGCAGCTATTTGAACAGCTGCCTTCCTTGGTTGATTCCTCAGTTTTCGTGTCATAAGACAAAGAAGAACACAACCCATATTCGTGACGGATGACCACCCACCATTGAGACTTAATAGTTCCTTGTATCTTTTCTCAGTGCATATTTCAGATATGGTCGTGGGTTTATTCCAAATCGACCGTATTTTCTATTCATTAGGATCTTAGAAACATATGCTAAACCTGTCCCTCACTCTTAGCTTTCCTCCTATTACTGAACATATCTCCAAAAAACTTCTCGAATACACCAGAACCCTTATCATAGAGATTGCCACTATCCCATCTTGCTTAGTCACATACCAACTCACCAACGTCCACACCTCACTATTGGTGTAGAACCAGATTCCCCTATACCTGAATTCGAATTACCTATGACGGATTTCTTGTTCCTATCTCAGTTATCAGTCAATAACTATCATACTTTATTATTGAGCTATGACACCTTATATTATGATTATTATTCTTCTATGAACAGTTTAGATTCATTAGGCCATCTATTCCAGCTTAATCCTTTTTGAAGCTACCTATAACTAAGTTCAGTTAGATGGTAGCACCAATCTGACTATTTAGGAAGAAGTGCTCGACAATCATTCTCTTTCGTAGCGTGGTCCAATAAGCTTCTCTTAAAGTTCTCATATGATTTCAAATCGAAAACATGATATGCATATTGTTCGTAAGTATCAACAAGTGAGTTGAGATGCTTGTCCCCGCTGCGCGCCTTGTCTTTTTTCTTAAGTTCCTTAGGCGCGGAGCGGCGAGCAATGTAGTTTTTCAACTTAATACGATCATCAAAATGGATCTTGCCTGTCTTCCAATCTTCATACAGCAATGAATCATCTCTAGTCTCTAGCCAGCCAGTGAATAGTGAAGTAGTAGGAGGATAACTACTCTTACTTACAGTCTTATGAACACTCTAAACTAAGAAATTTTGCTCAATCAATCTATTGATGATTACTATAGGGTTAATAATATCTACAAAACAGACACCGTATAACAAAGTTATACCATTTGCTAGAGGAAGAAGCAGGAGATATAAAACAGTCATGGCCCGTATAAATGTGGCGGGGTTAACCTAAGCATTGTATTTAGTACAACATGGGCAGCTCTAGCAGCATCCTGGCAGATGGATGAAGAACGCAAAAGTGGCTCTTCTAGCCTTACTTCTGTCTTTCTTCAACGTCGGAATAGCAAGGGTTATTTGATGCCGCTTCCTTCGAGCTCGATTCTAGATAGAAGTTGTCACATTCTCACACTTGATGTAATCTTGAACAGTTGTCAAATAATGAGAATGGTACCGCACCGGCCTATTTAGGAAGGAAGCCAACCAACCCACCTCGTTGACTAGTGTAATAAGGTTATTTATGGCTGGAAACTTATCTTCCCAATATTTCTATAGAGCGGTAGCTACTTTCGTAGCATCTCCTCTTGAAACTGAGTACTCAAGGGATTGTTCAACATTTGTAATAGAACTAAATAGCGATTTACCATAGACAATTGGCATATATAGTTTCTTCATTAATTTACGAGTTAAGTTAGGAGCAACTATATCATAAAGTGCATCTCCTAACGAAGCACGAAGAAAGGGTTCAGCTTCATCCAGTAAATCTTGGTAGATATCGCGGATACGGTCTTCACCTTCTATTTTGAATAGGTTTGTACTGTATCCCAGTATTTTATTCAACAGAAAGTAGGACATTTTTTGGTAAGCACTAGAGTAGAGGATGCATCCATAGAAAGCGGTAAGTTCAAATATTGATATTGATTTCCACACCATAAACAAAGTAACATAATGTGTGAAATAAACTGGAAGGGGCGAAGCGAGCGCTATAAGAGCAAAAATGAGAAAGTCAAGCACAGAAAAAGGAATGAATTCTTGTTCAAAGTTCAAAAAAGTACAGGGCGAAGCTTGTAGGCTTCCTCGAAGGTCATTTGATCTAGAAGAGACCAAGGAAGAGGCGCGCAGCGGCGAAATAAAGCTTATGTAAAACGAAAGTTCTTTCTTTTAGGTTCTTATCTTTGATTCATTCTTCAACAGACAGGCCGAACTCAGATCAGAAAACGGAAGGCTCTAGACCGTAGAAAGCCGGAAGGGATTTCCCGTCCAGGCGAGAAAATCTGCAAGAAGGCGCTCGCTCTAAGGGAATAAGTGGGGAGGAGCTGGTACCACAACTTAGACTTATAGGAATTGCATTGCCTCTATTTGTTCAATACGAATCGGAAATCATTAAAGCTAAGTTGATAGACCAATTTCTAGCCCATAGTCCCTCCATCCCTACTAACCTGAAATAGCCTTCTAGTCCATACTCTCTTAAGCAATACAGACTTGTCCTCCTCGCTCTCAGTAGTGGCGGCTTAGTTTAGTGCACAGAAGAGAGACCCACTTCCTCTTTCATATCTACTTGCTGTTGAGCCTTCTAGCCTTCCTGCTACGTCTCGTATTTCAGTAAGGCCGCTTGCTGGCAATTTCAGTAAGTAAGGGCAATCACTCGCTTGGTCTCTGTTGTCGTGTCGGGATATTGTAGTCTGTTTGAAGTTGTACTGTTCTAATGACTCTGCTGTTGTGTCGGGATATTGTGGCCGGCTTCATTGTTATTTTATTGAAGTTAGGCCGCTAGGTGCGTCGGATTCTTAATCTCTCATCCTAAGTGTACTTTTTCTCATATTTGAGTATTGCGAGCTGAAACATTTTACTTGAAAAAATATGTGAGACAACAGTTGGAGATGTGCTTGCTTATTTACATTCCTGTTGAAAAAATCATTGGAGTTGCTTGCCATCAAGATGTTAGTTGCCACTAGAATGCTTCAACTTGCTCTACCCAGCTGCTGAAAATCATAACGATTCAATTGCAATGGTAATCCTGAAAATAGGGTCTCCCTAAAGTGAAATGAAGCCTTTGTTATATGATGAAATTGAGACTCCACATAACGAGAGTGTCTATAATATAATATTTGACATACGCTCTTCGCTGCGCCCCTGGTGGTCAAAAGAAATCAACCGGTCTTTCTTAAAGAGCAAAACGAGTGGGAAATGTACTACCTTTTCAGATTCTTTCCAATCTCGAATAGGACTCAATTCCTCCCAAAGCAAGATAGTAAGCCCGGCACGTGTAAGGGCAACTGGATTCGCTTTGCACAGGTTCTGCTAAATATACATCTGAATAATAAATGAAAATGAAATACACTGTATTCTTTCTTTGCTTTGGGAAGCTTACACATTGCCCTATCGTCACAACTCCGCTGCTTCTGAGTCACCACGCTAACTTGATTGAGATGGGATGTCCTCTGCGTGAAGGAACCCCTGTCTGCCTCGAATTCTTTTGTTGGACTGACTTTCCATAAAGAAAGGCTATCATCAGGATCAGCAGAAGGACTATGAGTCGTAGCACTAGCAATATCAAAGTAGGAGAAGTGCTCACTTAGTTTAGTAGTATATAGGATCAAAAACGATTCAAATATTGATAGAGTACCCTTTTACGTAATAGGTTGAAAGCTAAGAAGGAAGATCAAAAATCCCTATCATATATATAGAATCTTAATGAATAGTTTATATGGGCGGTATCAATCCACAATGTACTATCACAGAGATTTGTTCTGAGCAGATCAAAAAAGATCTCTTAAAGAGTGATGGATTCATGCTCAGGAACTTAGTGATGATAAATGGATTGTATCTTATGTTAGCGATGCTTTAGACATAATGGATGTAACTCGGAAACGGATTCAAAACTTTGCTGTGAAAATATCAGCCGCTATTACTGCCTCCGCTAGAATCTATATGTATCCTTTCCTAAGCAGAGAAGATTGTTATTATACTGATACAGACTCGGTAAAGGTACACCCAATCACCAACAACAGTAGCAGCAAAATAAGTCTCATAGGGAAGAGATGGTCCATCATAGATAGGGGCGGAGCCAATCAAAGTATTGGATTTGGGTAGCCCTAGTATGTGGGTGGATGTAGAAATAGGGGGGTATCTGGATAGAGTTCTCTAAGGAGGCACAACTATTACAACATGGGGGGCTTATTGATGAAGTGCTGCTAAAGGCAAAACTCAGTAAGTAAAGAAGACTGACAGGGTCCGTCCTGCCTAGTTCAAGTTCTGGTGAATCTCCAGCCCAGAAGAGGAAAGTCCAGATCGTCTACCGAAAAAATAGATGAAGCACCTCGCTGCGCGCCTTAGGGATCTCCAACATTCACTTACGAGGAAAGAGTTCTGACTTATGTAAGAACTCCTCTTTTTAGTTTAGTAGTGCTGCTCTATCATTCTGTACGATAAGTAGTTGAGTGGTGGATTAATCAGTGTGGAGCGTATCATTCTAAGTAGTTCATTCTGACTACCCTACTAAAGCACACGTCCAGGAAGCCAAAGAAAGTCGTCAATCTGTTGTTAATGAAGCATTAAAAGCCGCAAGACACCAATCTGAATCTTTTAATATTGATCTTTGGCAATCGACTTTTTCTTGTTTCATCAATGTTGAAGTGACCATTCTTTTTGAACAACAACCCTTTTCCTGGAGCACTTTTCAGGTATCTCAAAATCTGATAGACTGCATCCATGTGACCTTTCCTTGGATCATGCATGTAGCGACTCACTACGCTCACTGCATATGAGATATCGGGACGAGTATGACTCAGATAAATCAGTCGACCAACCAACCTCTGATATCTCTCTCGATCTACCAACTCCCCAGCTTCTTGACTCAACTTGGTCCTCTGATCAATAGGGGTGACTGCAGGCCTACATCCCAACATTCCTGTCTCTGTGAGTCAGTCTAGAGCATATCTTCTCTGAGATAACACCACTCCCTTTTCACCATGAGCCACCTCTATTCCAAGGAAGTATTTGAGTAAACCAAGATCCTTGACTTCAAATTCTTTGGCTAGTCTCTTTTTCAGCTGAGCAATCTCCCGTTCATCATCACCTGTGATAATCATATCATCAACATATACTGCAAGCATAGTAGTGTGATCTCCATGCTGTCTAAAGAACACTGTGTGGTCGGCATTGATTTGTCGATAGCCCATACCTACCATAGACTTCCTGAATCTGTCAAACCAAGCTCGAGGAGATTGCTTCAATCCATACAATGCTTTCTTCAATCTGCAAACTTTTCCAACAGTTTGGTTCGTACCAAACCCTGGAGGTATCTCCATGTACACTTCCTCTAGTAGATCTCCATGAAGAAAGGCATTCTTCACATCAAGTTGGTGCAATTGCCAATCATTGTTCACTGCAAGAGAGATAAGAGTTCGAACAGTGCTCATCTTTGCCACTGGTGCAAATGTCTCGTCATAGTCAATACCATATGTCTGAGCATATCCCTTTGCCACTAAACGCGCCTTGTAACGTTCAACCTTTCCTTCAGGGTTCTGTTTTCTAGTGAAAACCCATTTACACCCTACTGCCTTTTTTCCTATTGGTAATGACACGAGCTCCCATGTTCCATTTTGATCAAGAGCCCTCATTTCCTCTAGCATGGCAGCCTTCCACTTCACGTCTCTCTTTGCTTCCTGCCAACACTTGGGTACACTAACATTGTCCAAAGAGGCAATAAATGCCCCGTATTCCGGTGATATATTCGAGTATGATACAAAATTAGCAATATCATGCTCGAAACCATAACGATTCGGGGGGTTTCCTGCATTACTGCGAGATGATCGTCTCAATGCCACAGAAGGACCAAAGGTAGGAATCATACCACTAGAAGCAGATTCACCTCCAGAATTCAGTGTAACTTCTTCGGAATCTGAGTCAAGTTGAGGCAAGGGACTTTGAGGCACTTCACTTTCATCATTTTCGACCGCCACATCCGGCGGTATAGCACCCTCATCTTCTTGACTTACAATTTGCTTCTTTCTTCTCTTATACACTTGCAGTTCCTTCAACTCCTCCTGAGATTGATTCTCCTTCCTTTGAACATCATCATTGAATTCATCATCTGACTCCTCTACAATTATAGGACATGGGACAGGCTCCACAGTTATCCTGGTTTCATCATTGTTCTTCTCCCCCTCTCGCCGAATGCCACCAGTATCAGGCGAGTCATCAAAAGGAGAGGTAACATCTGAATAATATGGCTCTAGTTCCCGAAACGTGACATCCATGCTGACAAACAACTTCCGTTCTACAGGACTCCAACAAACATAACCCTTCTGAGTAGCAGAATAACCAACCAAACCGCATTTCACTGCTCTGGGATCTAACTTTCCGACAGTTGGTCTATTGTCTTTCACAAAGCACACACAACCAAATACCCTCAATGGAAGGATGTATTCATTCTCCCCCTTCAACATCTCACATGGAGTTTTCCATTCCAACACCTTCGAGGGCATTCTATTGATCAAATATGCAGCCGTCAGACCCGCTTGTCCCCATAAATGTTTCGGAACATTCATGGAGATCATCATACATCGAGCTACCTCCAAAAGGTGTCTATTCTTCCTTTCTGCAACACCATTCTGTGCGGGCGTGTAAGGGCACGTGGTTTGATGATGTATCCCATGAGCTGATAGATACTCCTTCAAAGCCTTATTCGTAGACTCTGTCCCATTGTCAGACCTCAATACTTTCACCACTGCACTATACTGAGTCTGAACTGCCTTATGGAAATCTTTGAAACAAGTAAGTACATCACTCTTATTTTTCATCAAATAGAACCAAGTGACACGAGTATAACAATCAATGAAAGTCACAAAATATTTGTATCCATTCATAGAGGTTGTGGGGCAAGGCCCCCATACATCCGAGTGTATCAAATCAAAAGCACAAGAACTTCTATTACCAGAACTCACATAAGATAAGAACTTCTAGTATGTTTGCCAAATTCACATGCATCACACACAAGTTTTTGCATATCAACCTTCTCACACATAGACGGAAATAACAAATTGAAAGTACTAAAAGATAAATGCCCCATGCGCTGATGGTGTAACAGCAACTCATCCTCCAGTCTTCTACCAGATCCTCTATCCACCATAGATACCAATGCTGTGTCCATTCCTTCTCGGGCCAAGTACCACAAACCATTATGCCAAGTGCCAGTCCCAAGTGTGCGACCTGTCCTCTTCTCTTGAAATATCACCTTAGAAATATCAAAGGAAACAGTGCATTTGAGTTGAAGAATAATAGCACTAATGGACAACAAGTTGACAGGGAATGAAGGAGCATGTAACACATTAGAAAGGATCATGGATTCGGTACATTTCACAATACCCTTGCCTACAACAGGTTGATCAGTACCATCAGCAGTTTGAATGCTCTCAAAAGGTTCCAAGTGATTAGAAGTATGAAATTCATGGTGAGCTCCTGTGACATGTCGAGACGCACCAGAATCTATTATCCAATCTGATGCTCCTGGAGTAGGTATAGATGCAAGTGCATGTGCATTAGTACCTGTATTTGAATGTGCATAAGTGGCGATGTTACCCTTGTATGCAGCAGTTGTGGCACCTCTCTCAGTAATAGCCTTTTTGTCATCGTCACCATTCAACTTCATCCTCCTCCATATTTCTAGGACCTCTTGTTCCTCTGCCGAGTAGGTCAAGTGACTTTCATCTTCCTCTTCAGCCACAGTCAAATTAGCCCTACGTCCACTTCTGCCTCCTCGTCTACCACCACGACCACGTCCTCTACCTCCGAACTGTCCCCGTCCACCTGCTTCTCTTTCTCTTTGAGGTTTTGGACATGCCTTGCTCAAATGACCCACTTCACCACAGTTATAGCACTTACGAGTTTCAGTATTGATCGGGTTTGATGCTGTCAAGGCTGATCGCATTCCCGGAAGTCCAGTGGCATCAGACAATAACTTCATCCTACTCTCCTCTTGCATCATGGTTGCAATTGCTTCGTCAAGCGTAGGAATCTTCTCTTGAGCCAGAAGAACCGCCCTTCTCTGGTCGAATGCCGGGTTAAGGTGTTTCAGGAACTGCATGGTCCTCCTTTGAGCAGAAACCTCCATGCTCTTACACTCAGGATCCTTGCACACTGTCACAGGCGAGAAATGATCATAGTCGGCCCATAGACGCTCCAGCTCTATGGCATACTCCTGAATCGTCCTATCTCCCTGCCAAACAGCCTCAATCTCCTGCGCAATCTGAAACACTCTCATATTGTTTCCCTTTCCTGCATAGGTTCTTTGCAGTTTTGCCCATATGTCCTTTACGCTCTGGATGCCATCAACCGTGGTGGCAATCGATGGAATCATGGAGTTAAGCAGCCAGGTATACAGTGACATATGTGTAGCTCTCCATGCCTTCCACTCAACACTCGTCTTTACACTCGGTTCTTTCTCATCTCCGGTGAGAAAACCCTCAAGACCTCTTCCTGCCAAGGCACCCATGATCCGTCGTGACCAACTCAAGTACGTAGCTGGTCCATCAAGTTTCAGATCAACCGGAAGGAGTTCCAATCTAGGTGGTGGTAGTTGGGTTCCCGTCATCTCCGTCGATGATGAACTCTCAGCCTGCTTCATGAGTTTCATCAATGTTTTCTGAGTGACAAGACTCAAGGGTATTCAAAACGGAAAATCAAGCACAAAGTGGGTGGGCGGCTTGAATCAAAAGATATCTCTCTCGGGTCTTTAGCCATCTTTTCACTCTGTGGATTCAGTCTTTTCTTTAGTCGTCAGTCAAATTCCACTATTTTGGCAAGTAAGAGGACTAACTGAGATAATACCGTAGATAAGGTGTGTACCCTTATCGTTGAATGGACTACATGTAGCACTTATTACCGGACACTTCTCTTCTTTCTGTTAGGGTAGGTAAGAAATAGTACGTACTTACTTATGCTTTTTTTTGACTTCAGTTTATGGGCCGGCCAAGTCAAAGTAGCTTCAACTTAACCCGCGGTGTACATTTTCACCAGCGCCCGCTCTATGAGAAAAACTCTCGAAGTAAGCAGTAGCAGTCCCAATTAAGTACTACTTCCTGTCTACTTAGCTTCTCTTGCATCAATCAGTCTGTCCCACACAACTTCAGGGCTAGACCTGCTTTCGCTACTGCTTTCCTCCATCCTTTCGCTACTGTATTGTTTGCCTCCTTTCCTTACCTTAGGCTTCTTTTTCTTTGGTTTTTCTCGTAAATAGTGTAGTAGAAAATCAGTAGTAAACCTCGGTCAAAACGTCCTACCCGCGATTTGCCCTCAGTAAGTGCATTTTGCAAATGCACTTTTTATGCCAGCCTATAGCCAAAGTGATACTTGCTTTCGAAAGTGCAGCTCAATCCGTTAGTCACGCACATCCGTTTTCTTGTGCATGCTCTTTTCTGCGAATCGATGTTGCGTTTCGAAGTGCGAATCTATGTTCTTGTCAATCGATGTAGCGTGGAAGGCACACTCTCTCATAGGAAGGAGAGCATCTCTATTCTTGTGCTCCCTTTTTCATTGGAATACTCTTCTAGCTGTCCATATCTTCCGTGGGGTGGCTGCTATCATCCCCTTTTTCTAGCTTCTTCTCCGCATCCGCGTAAGGGGAATAGCCTGAATACTCATAGCGATTACTTACACCCTTGTCTTTCCTTCGGCTCCGCTCGGCAATTCTCCCGACAAATCACTGCAAAACGAAAGAGGTAATGAACTCACTCAGTCTGGTAGGTAATTCTCCCCTGGCGAGTAAATGGTATATCCGCACTGGGAATGCTATCTATTCAATATTCAATGAAAGCGAGCAAATCCGGGCAGCGCTGCCTGTCTGTCTGTTTGGGAGCAAACTAACTTAAGTCAATTCAAAGGCAAGGGGAGTAAGGCACACACTCAAATGTACGTACACCCCGGGTCTGTTTACTCTGATGAAATGAGAAAGGAGAGTAAGCCACTCCACTAAGGTTTGACCACTAACGTTAGGTAACCTCGCGGAGTAGCAAATGTCAAATAAAAGCTAGGAATGGGGGTATTCGGGTGTTACAGATTTTTCTTTTCTTCGGGGATTAGGTAAATACTCGAATCAGTATGGCAATTCCCGCTCCTTCAAGCAAGGGCTTCCGTCAATTCCCTAACACGTCAAACACTAAAAAGAAAATGCAAAAGAATCGAGTGTGTCTTTTTATTCACTAACTCCAATAGGCCCAGCCCAGGTATTTGGCAATGAACTCCAACCAGGGAATGTAGCGTAGCAGGAGATGAGAGTTGATTTGAGTAGTGTAAGTCGGCCAGCATGAGACAGGAGGTCCCTTTTCCAGCCTCCAAGTTTTGTATGAAATTTCTGCAACAGATTTTGTATTGTAATTTTCTTGAATGAAGGGGTCTGGGCATACCGCACCACTTATCGAACGCCAACACAAGCGGCTCCATATTCTTTGGTATTTGGAGCCGAAGCAGTCCTACCTCCTGTGCTCAGCGATCGCAGGACAAAAGGAAAGTCTTTGCAACCTAGTCGAATAGGCTCGCTCCACTACTTTATCTTCTTTCTTCTTACTCTACCTAAGTGAGAAAATAGATAAGTATTAAGCCTAAATAACGTGTAATTTCTTCAGCATTACAACCCTATACTGCCTATGGAATACAATGAGTAGCCGCAATGGATGAGTCGTTTTGACTTATTGAGGTGCTTGCTTTCTTTGATCCTAAATAATCTCCGTAGCGCTAATTAATATATTTTCTAAGTATACCTTCCTTATGACTGTTGTCACTTCCAAAATCAGATTTGTCTTTGCTTTTCCTCCGCGCTTGACCTATGACCCAGCCACTCTTAATCAGCCTGGTATAAAAGATCAAGCACTTTACTTAGCAGGAAGAACCTAGGCCGACTGGTATACAAAACTCTTAGCGCAAGGATGGATTGTTTCTAATGAGGTTGAAAATCCGCTGGGCATTGAGACAGACTCAATTTGATCTATCTATTCACCTTGACTTTCTAGGTAGATTCTTTCTTTCTATAGTGCAAGTAGGGCCTTGCAAGCAGAGTTTTCTTTCAGGCTAGTATTAACATGTGATGAAAGGCGCCTCCTAGTAGGAGAGGTAGGTTGGGCTGAAAAGATCGGGCGTTTATAGCTAGCAAGATGGAAAAGCTCATAAGGACCCGTTTGAATAGGACAGAGATGGGTAAGCTGCTGCTGGCTTGGCTGGTCCTACCATTAGTGAAGTCTAGTTTTCTTGATGAGAGATGCTTGCTTTTAAGCAGTAAATGCCGCGTACTCATATAAAAGAGAAATAAGAGTGCGGGCTGCTAAAGTCAAGATGCACGTACGCCCCTCCCTAAATTGAAGAAAAAGGGCTGGGGTAAGTCAAAGTCAAGTAGCACCAGGCCCGGATGTATAGGTTGATTATGAAACAAGAGACATGCATGGCCTCAGTAGTTGTTTGTTAGTAAAGGGACACCATAATAGATGTGTCTAGCCTGAAAAGAGGTACCGCACGCGCCGGGTAGTTATTCTCATATCTGATGCACCGTTCAAAAACAATACTTGTCTCGGAACACTTCTGCTTTGACTCTTACTGGCTGGAATGAGTCTTAGAATAACGGGCAGGGTTTAATGAGAATAAATATGAGGGAATCTGGGCTGGCTAATGGTACTTTCAAGAGTCAATACTGCTTGCTGCATTCCGTTAGCTCTCATTGATAGGCACATGAAAGGAAGTGCATGATTCCATGTCTGTTCAATTGACATTTCTAGATCCCGAACATGAGAGTGAGATCCGTTCTACTACTCCTTCCTCTTGCTTGCACGATAAGAGGGGGCCTCGTCCACAATCTTTTATGAAGGCCAGAATCAATGTGCTTTTTGTGCTATGCTGTCAAAGGCTTAGCCAACTGAATGATGTTCGACAATGAAAACCATGCCAAGTAGAACTGTACTGAATTTCTCTGCTTTATCATCAAAATCTATATATTTGCTATTGAAAGAAGGAATCCTCGTTGGCGGGTGAGACTTTCAAAGGGAAGGCTTTCTTCTGGTTACTGGATCTGCTGCATAAGCTTTCTGCAGCGCAGAGGCACACTGCTTTAGTCAAAAAAAATACTTCACCCTTCCTTACACCTGTCTTCTTGGCTAGAAGGAATGCATCGATGGGTCTTGGTGGAATCAGACCAAAAGCGCGGCTGCCTCATTTCAGCCCGTGATAATTGTCTTAGGACCTTCCTTCACAGATCCCACACGCCATGAAGTCGACACTGCGTGCAGTAATACTTTTTTCGTTAGTCATGGTGTGACATTCACAGCCTGACATTCAACATGTTGCCATCGGAAGTGACTCCCCTACGAAATACGTCTCCCCGATCAAAGACTATTGCGCTAAGCCAATGGCGACAACCACTCTACCAACCAGGAACTTGACCTGCCATGTGGGGGCTGGCTCTTTTTTTTCTTCTCACTTTCTTGATCTCTGAGAGGATAAACCAATTGGAAGGGAGAGTTCTTTTTTGTATTGCGCATTTATGTATTCAACTGAATACAAAATACACTATATACGAGTTGACTAAATAAAGAGCTCGATCTTATGCTTATGCAATAGGTTCAACTTATGGTTGGCAAGAACTGAAGCGAACGATGCTTAGATATGTGTGAAGCTTATTGCTTCGACGTAGGTCAGAGCATGAAGAAGTAGAAAGGAAGGACAAAGGGAATGGGCTTTCCTTGTCTTTAAAGAGCACAGCCCGTGGTAAAGATCTGAAATGCTTTGAAAGAACTCACCTTTAATGAGATCCCTATAGGAATGATTTCAAGGCCGCCCTATCGATTATTCTTCTTCTTAATTAGCAAAACAAAAGATAAGACAATTGCCTAAATTGCATACTGAACACTTTCGTAGTTCTTACTACTTTGTTAGATAATATGCCGATGCTTATCTTTTCTTATTCCACCTAGTCGAGTATCCCTTTGGGTATTTCCTTCGGTGGGTCATAAGAGTCAAATTCTCGTGCCTTGATTAGGTCTCTCCCAGACTTCCATAGAAATGGAGCTCACTTCACCCACGAAATGGTAAACCAAACTGACCTAAGATTGAAGAGACTTGGGCCTTCCTTCCTCTTCCCGGCCACTTACCTGACTATACTCTTGAAGCACCGGAAACGTTTTCTTTCTTACTTAGGGTTCGTACCTGCTTGCTTGAAGTAGAAAAGTGAGTTCCGTACTCTTTGATTGACATCCGGTTGAAAAGAGCGGTCACACGCTCGCCCCTTTCCTTCACTCTTCTGCTTTCGCGCTTATAATAAAGGGAGTATTAGGCGCCTCTGCTTCTACTTCTGACTCTTCTTCACTCAATTCCACTTCCTCCTTTTCTTGCCCTTATATCATATGGATAGCCTTGTTAGTACATTGGTGCCCAGGGAAATATTTTCAATTACATTTACCCGAGTGCCTTTCTTTGTGAAAAAGTGGTTCCTTTCTAGTTGTGGTTAGGCTGCCACTGCTACCACTTATGTACCGGTACCGGCTGCACTTGCTTCTTCACACTTTTGTTTATTTCTTGACTCTCAAATTCTCTCAAGAAAAATGAAACTCAGAATTCAGGTTTTGGCTAGCCTAATAGTTTCCATCGCTCCCGCGAGAAAAAGAGGGAGGTAAGCAGTTGTTGAAGTAGGCCAAGCGTTTCCAAATAAGACTTCTGACTAATTAATTTACCGAGGGTAAGCAGTTGGTAATTGTTAGATTGAAGTTGAAGTTGGTATTGTTGGGAAAGCAGCACCATAAGCAGCTAAGGCAAAACAAAATATTTCTTCGGAAAGCCGCTTTCTTATTCTGAGTAGGAGCAGTTGCTTTGTTAACTCCAGTTCAAGTTGCAGCTACAATCTTTTCTTTTCTAGAGCCAAGCTCAGGAACTTATGAAACTTTTTCTTATGATAGGTCCGATGCTGAACTAGCATTGAAAGCTTAAGTCAAGTCGATACCAACTCGCATAGTTTCAGTGAAGTCAGTTGTGCATCCGCCTGTCTCGGCATAGCTAAGTAGAGTTGAAGTTGGTATGGGAGTCTATGCTCTGAAAAGCTCAGTTCTTTACTCACACTCATCAAAACCAATATCAAAGGTTACTACAAAGCTTTGCAGCAGCTTACCCTATATATGATAAGGCTTTTGACCAAAAGAACGAAGAATCTTTCACTTAGTCTGATCAGATTTGTGCTTTCACGGAATCAGTAAGAAGGTGCCCCGATAAAGTAGTCAAAAACCCTTTGGTAGATACATGCCAGACTCATCAAAGTAGGAAGTAGACTGTTTACCAGCCTTTTTAGCCGCTGGTGCCATACTACGTAGAAGAGCCGGCAGCTTCTCCTAGTCACGGGCACTTAAGAAGAAAAAAGAATCTAATCGTGGTAGAGGAAGATCCAATAGCTAGGCTACCTTTTTTTTTCAATCCAGTAAATAGTGAATATCTTTTTTCCCGACCCTTACTAATAAAGTTTCCCACCACGGCAATCTGTTTTTTAACACTTCATTTATTTAGTGAATTGACTGCCGCCCAGATGAGGAGTTTACTACTGAAGTGAAGAGAGTTTGGAGCCTACGCTTTCCACTAAGGAACTTCTTTCATCCATGTTTACTTGTTGAGCTCGGGGGGCAACCCGAGCGAGGAGGCATCAATGAGTTGAAAGACTACAAACCAAAGAGTGAAGACAAGAAAAGATCCTCTTAATAGAATACTGTTAAGAGGTAAATGCTTATGCTAACGCTACAACTACTTGTTTTATGAGCTTTTCTGGACTTGGGTTAAGATAAGGAATTGGTTTCAGAGCTGTTAAGCAAAGAAGCAGAGCCTGCTACGTAAGCAATGGTTACCGAATACCTACCTATTACTACCTCTTTTTCAGGATTGACTCCGCGCCTTGTTTCTACTACCAACTTGGGTTAGCAACGAATCCCTAAAGATGAAGCTATGTCTTTGTGAGTAGAAGACTTTTAGCCCGTATAGCTCTCCATTGATTATTTCAGTCAAATTGCTGCATCATTTGAAAGGACCGATCTAGGTCTTTGAGAGCCGCCGCCTTCTTGTGCAAGTAATATATTCTCGCCGCTGACCTCGAAGAAAGCCACTCTGATTTGACGATATTAGCTTTGGTAGAATGAGTGCCAATCTCTTAGCCAAGACCTTGTTGTACAGAGGCTAATTGGTCAGAAGAAAGTCCAATGGTCGGACTTGGGTCAAGAAGGTGGTTGATGTGATCCCCTTGGGCAAGGCAGATCCAGCAACGAAATCCTTAACTGCTTCAAATATCTCTTCTTATACAATATTTCAAGCAGCTTTGAGAAAACAATGATGAAAAGCCATCTGGTCCTGCAAGACTCTATAGATATAGAAAAGACCGCATCCTTTACTTGTTGAGGGGTTGGCGAGATACATAGCATCTGATTATCCTCATCTGTCACTAAGGCGGGTAATTAATTCATTATTGAACTTAGATAAATCAAAATGCTCTGCAGTAAGTTAATTTGAAAAAAAGTTGACTGCCGAAGCTTGAATCCATTGCGGATCCTCAATGAGAGTATCATCCTCATTTATCTGAAATATATGGCTTCGTATTTTTCATTGACATGTGAGAAAACTTTCTCTTCCTTCGATTAGGTATCGAATTCCTCTGCCAATAAAAGTATTCAATACTCAAAACCTTATTGAACTTCGCATAAGCTTGGTGCATTGGTGCCGTCTTACTCAAAGAGGGACGGGATCATTTATGCTATTTCACGGCTGGCTGGAAAAGGAAGCACGCAAGGAAGCTACTCCACTAGTTCAACCATTTATTGAACCACAGAAAGAATAGAAGAAGGTTCTCTGCATAGGCATGCTTCCCCAATACTCAGGTATCTCATCGAGCGAGCATTCTCTTCATAGCATTGTCGCATAAAAAAACATCTTTCAGAGGCTAAGCCACGGCCCTCCTAGAATTCCTATTCGTCTACGCCGCTTACACCTCCTCTCCGGTTAGGGTCCGACCGGTGCTATTGTCAGTGTGTGCCCCTTTCCTTTTTACACCATGTCATTGCTGGCCATTTGACTTTAGCGATTGCTAGCGACATATGCCCGAAATAGACCATAGCACACCTTCTGTTTAACATAGTGACTGCACCTCCCTCCATTTGCAATTTTGAGCCCTATCATCTCAGTTATTCATCTCTTTCACCAAGAGCCTCACCTGCTCTTTTGGTAAACCGTGGCTTCTTCCCCCAACCCAACAAATTAGCCTTTTTCAAATCCAATTGAGATGTTTGGCGGTTTCTCTTCTTCATCAATTAGGTGTGCAAAGTGTTTGTTGACTCAATTCTTTTCGAAATTGTCTCAACCTTTTCAACACAGCTCTTTCAATTCTTTTTCAAAAGGAGAGAAAGACCAAGCTAATCAATCAAGGCAAGTCGCATTCTCCACGCGGGGGCAATCTTCTTGAACTTAGAGTTGGGCATCAGAGGTGCTAGTTCATCTCTCTTCTTTCTTCCTCTTCCTTCCGCTCCCTGCCCTTCTCTTTGATTTCAGGTTTTAATGAAACCCCAATAGGTGTGCAATTAACCAACTCCCGAACTTGAATTTCAGAGGCACCTCTTCCTCTAACTAATACATTTGGAACTTCTTTATGTTGGACAGAATAAACATTAGCTGCCACACCACTAGCAATTCCATCTTCAACAACATTTCTATCTGATTTTTCAAATAGAACAGCGGCAGCTCCTCCAGTTCGACTTACTGTACCACCGCCTCTTTCAGAAACATTTCCTTGAGGATTGAAGGAAAGTTTCGCTTGTAATACTTGCTCCACCGGCTCTTGTTGCTTTCTTTTCATTCTCTCTTCCTGAGCCAATAGTGAACCATTTAATTCGTCAATAGTCATGGACTCTATGTCCTGCCGACTCTTCAATCGCCACCACTACATGACTGAATTAGGCATTGAGGAATTGTTACAAAAAGGGTTTAGATGCCTTTCTCCTACTACTGTAAGGGTATACACATCCAGACATGTCAATTTTGTCGAGTAAAGCTACGCCCTTGATCAAAAGAAGGCTATGGGTCTGTGTTGAAAGTGTGGTGAAAAGTCTCACATAGGTTACCAATGTAACAGTAAGGGAATTCCTGTATTAAATGCGGATTCAATAGCTGAGGAAGATTTAGACAGAGAAATGCAAGAAGGTGAAGAAGTTCCTGAACAATAAACCTTGGGAGAGGAGTAGGAACAGGCGGAAATATCCATGTGTGCACCAAATAGCCAATACTGTACTAAACCCCTGAAGTTTCAGGGAAGTATAAATGAAGTACCCATCTGTGCCTTAATTGACAGTGGCAGTACCCACTCTTTTGTGAACCCGTCAGTGGTTTGACTTTCTCAAATAAATAAGTCAAAACCTCACCAGAATAGTTTGCAAATCTGTCTCTTGGTCGACCTAAGCCCCCGGTCTATGAATTAATAGGAGCAGTCTCATCTCGAGAATTACCAGAAAAGTTAGTAAAAGGATGTTGACCAGCCCCAGGCCTGGCTGATGGTGAGAATTGGAGGTGTGTCCGGATTGATTGGTCTTTTTCTTCGGTGGAATCAGACTTATAAGTTCAAGAAGCGAGATCCGTAGAAAAAGTGTAAGCAACGAAGGCAGCATCAGTGTCCGAAGCAGACTCGCTCGAAGAGGATGGACGGGGGAATCCTACGAAACAAAGGACCTTTGCCAGGAAGCAAAGAATGAGGCGACTCAATCAAAGAAGTCAAGAGAAAAGCGGAGGAATCCAGTAGTTCTTTGACCGAGGAAGTTTGTTCCGCTCAGCAGGACTCTTTCTTCTTCGAGCCTATGCTTGTTGGCTTAATCGACGGGGAGGCTAAGTAAGGCCCAGTGAACAAGCCTAGCTTCCAAAGACCCTAGCTACCAAAGAAAGACCCTAGCTACAAAATCCTAGCAACAGGAACATGCGAACAACCGCTATGGATCCAACGCTGCGAGAACAACAAAAAAAGCAAGGAAACACAGAGATGGTTTCGAAGCGGTCAAGCATTCCATATTCTCATATTAGGCGATTGGTGCGTGCGGGGGTCCATTGGCTTGAACAAGGAAATGGAAGCACTCAATGGGGCCAGATAAGCAGCATTGGAGATCGAAATTGCTTCATTCCCAAACTGATTGATTCTCGGCTCGCGACAAAACACTTGATCTATTACACCCCATCATGAGTGGTGCCACTCCAAAAAATGTTCTTGATAGGTAGGTACGACTTGAGACAGCATTTCAATACTACCCTGCCCCAACACGGCTCAGCTCCCATACATAATAGGAGGTAGGTGGGTCTCTTTATGCAATTACAGTAACACATACTTGATGCGAAGTCACTCAAACACTTCTTGATTTCAGGGGTCTTTGAACTCGGTTGGCTTGAAGCTATGAATGATCTTCGGATCATTCAATATCCTCTCTTCGAACAAAGCATCAAGAACGCACACACAATCAGGAGCAATTCTACGGTTGGTTTCTAGCTAGGAGAGAAAAGAAAGCCATTTCGTAGAATCAAGAGGCAGGCAAGCAAATAAATCACCAACCACAAAAGCGGGGAACCCAGAGCTGAGTGAATCGAAGAAGCAAATAGTCAAGAAGTCAGAAAAGGGGTGTGCGAGCCAAATGAAAGAAGGCATTTACATCACTATACCATATTCCCACTTATGAATGACAAGAAGTCTGACATTAAATACACTCACTGGCTACAGAGTCAGTTACGAGGAGATATATCTACTTGGAGACTCTATACTATGGATATAATAGCACTCACTGTTAGAAAACCAATCCCCTACCTAGAAAGAAATACCAGGAAGGATTAAAAGTCACTTCGATGGATCTCGACGCTCGCTCCCTCGGTGCTTAGACAAGAAAGTGTCCCATTTCTATAATGTGTTTTGATTCTCGTAAATAGGCTATCGATCCTCTGCCTACTTTCGTAAGTTCTCCCCATTTGCTTGCCTATCCGATCTGCTTTTTCATTCATTTTGTCAATGCTCCTTTTTATGCTGGAATATGGTGCCTGCCCCTTTGGATACCAAACACTATCCTCAGGTGTTGTAAGGGTCAATGGCAGCAAAGGTTTGAGGAAGGTTATGGCCTGTTTAGGTATGATTGAAAGGAAGGAAGGTCCAAGGCAGTATGATTGAACTCCATCCAGTCATCTCTAAAACGATGTTGACATTAGTGAAGTAAATATGCCTGCCTTTATTGAATATTTTGGGGAATAAAAAGATGTCGATATTGATTTACATGCTTTTTCAAGAAAACCAAGTAGAGAGGACAGTAACTTAAGTCAAAACGATTGGTATGAATTCAACTCAAGGAGCGGAAGGTCCTGTTCAACTTGTAGGTTTAGGCCAGGTCGCGGGTATCTCTCTTGGAACAAGCATAAGCACAAGCTAATCCGATTCCATAAGATCCGTCTTTCTACTTTTTTTCTTTTCATTTCTTTTTCTTTTGTTAATCGTTCTTCTCCCGCTTTTTTCATTTCATTTCGTTCAGACGGGACTGAAAACCATAATAGGCAAGCTTTTGGGAGAGTTTTAGTTCATCTGGGACGAAAGCATAAATCTCTATATACGAGACCCTTTGAAACCCATTTTGGAGTTCTTTGGGAATAGGTGTTTCATGGAGGTCATTCCAACCAATCTTTCGTATGCCGATCTTGAATATATCAAAATGAATGCAGGCGAGGGTAACAGATTAGGAGAGTGGGATCTTATATATCCAAAACAAAGACCCAAATGAACAAGACCCGAATGAAGAGTTTCACCTACTCAAAATAACGGTACAACGAGGTTCTCGATCAACTAGAGACCTTTTGGCATCAGCGGTCTAGAGTTCGATGAGCCCAACTGGGAGATAGTTGCGTTTTTCCCAGCAGTTTGGAGATGAGATATTTCTCGTTAATTGCCGAAGAAATCTTATCTTATAGAGGAAGAGGAATGGACCACTCAAAGAGAGAAGATTAAGGATGAAGTTGTGTGGTTCCGGAGAAACATAATGAGAAGAGAATTTTCTCCACGCGTGCTCTTTTAGAATGGGAAATATTTTCAAAGATTGAACGAGATGTGATGATGGGTACTGATTCGTTTAAGCAGCTTGAAAGGACTTGCCGTTTGTTCTTCTTTTCAATCGCTCCGCGCCTTTGCTGGTGTAAATCCTAAAGACTACAAGGTGCGTAGCATGAAGCAAATGGGTAAGCAAATATAAAGAAGTTTGTGTTTGAAGCCCAAATCTCAATTTCTGATTTCTCAATATACAACTGATCCCATTTCACCATTTTGCTTCCTATTTTCTTCCGGTCTCTTGACTTCCGTCCATTCTGAAGTTAAGACAGTCCGGCCCCACCAAATCCTTGTGCTTTTGGAAGACTGGAAAGCCATTCCTACATTATGTTACTCACTCCTCATCAAACACTCGGATAACTTCGCTAGATAATTCACTCAGAACAATCCTTCGGTTACTATAAGTTACCTTATCGTAATAGCCGTTTACTCTCTCTCCTTTTCCAGACCAGTGACTCTACCGTGCGCTTTCCCTTGAAAACACAGTGTGAAATCTAGTCTAGTTTCTTGATTTATGATAATAAAGAACTCCGACTGAGTTTGATGCACGAATCCAAAAACTGATGACCAACTTCTACAACAAGGGCTTTAGCCCCAACTTCGGAGAGAGATTCAGTGTTTTGACAAGAGCCTCTATGACCGGTTGGTACACATGGGTAGATCTATAGTGTCTCCGCTTGCTTTTCTGAAGAAAGCAAGGTAGCAGGACAGCACACTACCTTCCTGCTCACCAAAGTCTTGGGAGACTCGGTTCCTTTCAAGATGAAGAAAGATTGCTTCAAGATGAAGTCAAGGATATGGATATAGATAATATGCCTAACTCTGGTTTCACTTTCACAGAAGGAAAAGCCAAAGGATTCATTGTTTTTGAAGCAATGCTCCAGAAGTTGGTTAGAGAGAATAGCAAAGCAAAGCTAAACATGATTTAGAACGAAAGCCCAAAACATGTCAAGCTACACCAAGATGGAATGAGGTTATTGAAAATCTTTCCGATGCTTCCACGCTCCTCGGCATCTCACTTAGAGGTCGAGCACATATAACTTTCGTCTGTGATACTCTGTCTGACATCGGCTTAGGGACAAACTTTTTGATTTGATTATTTACCAAATATGTACCTACTTAACCATGGAAAAGGACCACCTTCTTTCAGAATCAACCTATTCTTTCCTTCCATTGTAGGCATTAACAATCCATCTCGATCAACACAATAGAAAAAAGGCATTAGAAAATCGAATTTGACTCTGGCGAAAACAAAGTCATAAGGACCCTTACCCTTTTTTGAAACAAAACCCGCTATAGCTTTGAAAGCCTCCTCTCTGTTCTCGCTCACAAGAGTTTTGTTCAAATCCGCCGGCAGCCTTTGTTGAACAACCTTCAAATAGGAAGAAAAGTGTTCCTTTAGTAATAAGTGCCCTAGTGCGGAAAGAATTAACACATCTAAAGGTTGCATAAATCAAGTTTGATATTCGAAAGAGATACCAAGATCCACCGGATGATATTCTACAATTGGATGTAAGATAAGCTTCATTGAATTTGTACTCGTTGTATTCTTTGATCCCCCCGAGTAGGACTACAATGAAAGGCCTGGCAGGCTTAGAATCATCGATGCCGACGAGGCCTGGTATATAAAGCTCTAATATATACTAGAATTCCCGGCTTTCTTTGTTGTTTCCTTTGCTGTCATGCACCCATTCTATTTGGTATACTCGATGCGCACTTCTCCTCTCCGACAATGTTCCCCCTTTTTTGACTAAGAAAGAGGAATGGTGTTTCGGATTAAAGCTCTTGTGTTTTGATTTGTCAAAGAAGCGTGATTCTCAAAAAGATTAATCAGTTTTGCTTGTTTTATGTCTTTGACTCCGGCGCATTTGATTCCCTTTCTCATGATGAGCTTTCTTTAGCGCGTGCCTACTTGGGACTTAGTTCCCTTACCTCCTCTGATAAGCCAAATTGCATCCCCTGACCAGGATATCTTTTATCGTAGAAAGATAAGTCTGGCAGAATTATTTGGCTAAGTCAATATATGGCTATAGGCTCTCTCAATTTGAGATCTTTTACCTGTGTGAGATAGAATTCGATCTCTGCTTTGCTACCCATCTGCTCTCCGGTTATTACCGATAGATGTCGAGCTAGGCCTCTTGCCTTCCTAAGCGCTTTTCTAGTGAGATGTGAGAAAGCCTCAGTCTTGATGAAAGCGAAAAGACTGTTCCAATGATAGAGTTCCAATGGTAAGAAGAAAAGGAAGTTCCAATTCACTCCGAAAGACAAAGCAGCATGGAATATCAAAGGCTAAATATCACCAAGAGCTCCACAAGGAAATATTTGTTCTTGAGCCAGTGAGTAACTACTAATGTTACGAACAAAGTGTCTCTTTGATAGCAAGCCTTGTTCATAGCTCCTACAAACCTAACTCGTATCGTAGTTATCAACCTATAACTAATTATCCCAGAGCAATCCTACAGTTGCATTGAATGTGAAATGAACGATGGAGCATTGAAAGACACCCTTCTTATAGATAGAATCATAAGACTGCAAAATACCATGAGTAGGCTTTCACTTATATAGCTCCGATAATTCAATAGATGAAGCGCATCCAAGGAATAGATTATTAATTAGAAAGCAATTTAGAAGCTGCAATGGATGTACTAGAGATTTCAAAGCATCAACATATATAGAAGTAACTTGCATGGCATAACATGCAGGTGTAATAAAACAATCATGAACTGAGTAAAATGGAATTCCTCTACTGTGAGCCATATCAAAGACAAAACAAGCTATAGATGCATCCTTCTGATGAATGTAATTAGCAAATGAAGACCTCTTAGCGTTTCCAGCATCTTTTTTTGATGTAGGAACCCTAAGCTTAATTGAGTGGATCTTGTTCAACTGAGAGTTATAGATAGCTGTGTTGACTGGAATAGACGTTATATAGTCTTGTATAGTGGTAAGATGCTCACCATGAAACCTAACAGGTTTGTTCAATACTCCGCACAACCACCCCACATGGTTTACAACACTCATTAGGTTCTTAATATCAGGGTAGATAGCACCCCAGAACTTGTACATCGCTTTAGCAACAGCAAATGATTCCTTATAACTAAGTATATGTGATAGAGTCTTCCTTACATCAGCGGATGAGCTATAACTTGTCTTTCCATAGACTAGAGGCATATATACGGCTTGAAAGAGTCTGCGGGTTAGCTGACTATTTACTAACTCAGCCAACTCATCCCCCAATAAACCCGGCGAAGCCGCCTTAAATGAATCTAATAAATATTGATACAAATCACGAACAACATATTCCTCTCCTTTCCCACCAAGTAGTCAATTTGTTCTTACACCTCAATCTTGATTCAGCAAGAAATAACTCATTATTTGATAAGCGCTAGAGGATGCATCCATAGAAATAGGAAATATATGCGCTTTCTCAAAGAATGAAGCTCGATCTCAGTTTTGACTGTGGGCAAGGAATTGAAATGGGTTTTCTGACAATAGTGCTGTATGTATCAAAAGAGCTGTACCCTCATGCGGCTCTATATAATTCAAGTTGTCTAGCAGACCATAAGACCATTCTATAGCAGCCAAGCGGGTTTGCAAAGACATATAGGGGTTTGCAGTTGATTCAAGAAATAGACTATATGCTCCATCCTTGTCATATGGCGGTACACTATTGCTGGGGGGTTTCAAGCAAATAAGTGATCTTACTAGATCTCTTTCGTGGAAGTGAAGCATACCAGATCGGTATATTCTACCACGAAAGTCTATGAAGAAAGCAGGAAAGTATAGAGTATAACCAGAATATAGCTTTGCTAATCGTAAAACATACCCCTCATATCGCGATTGTTGGATTCTTTCATCCAAGATTGACCAAACTTTGACAAAGTGAAAACTAACATACTCTTTTTCCTTCATAAATTGCTTGAGTTCGCGTCTCACCCTATGTGTATTTCACTGTCGAAGATAACTAGGCATCAGTAGTTCACATTCCTCCAGATCCTCCTTATTAGCTTCAATAAAGCTAAGAAAGTCACCATTAACTTGGAACCCTACATTTTGCAGTTGAGTGAGTGAACTACTAAGACGTTCGTAAGTATCGCTTGAGGTCAATACAGCATAGTAGTGATCGCTGTCCTTTGATGTAAGCAATCTGAATGGAATAGACATGTTATTTGTACCAGGGTTTAGGTACCCACCAACCATTCTACCTACTAAACTGACTTTTCTACTACTTTGAGCTTTCCAACCAACTGGGACACACACCATTGGCAACTTACTCGCATGAGGCAAGGATTCGACGTTGAACATGGGTTCTGCAAAAGACTTGGACTGAGGCACAAACTCGCCACCTACCCTTTGAACTCCCTCTACATCATGTGTAATTATTTGAATAACAGCTCGCTGTATCAGGAACTCAACCAAGTAGGTTGGTATGGTTAGACCAATCTTAGCATCACCCACTTCTTTAGAAGAAGTTTGATCATGATCAACATTAGAAACTTCCTCTTCAAGTTTTTCATATATATCAAACATAGTAGCCTCCTTCTCACTTAACCCAGCATACTTTTCAATGACTATTCCCTTTCTTCGAGGTATAACTACTTCTTTCATCAAAATAAGGTTCTTTTGTAACAAAGATAATAAGGCGGATGTCCGCACAAGAAAAGAATCTGCAACTTCTGAGTACACCATGGAGAGAGTCCTCAGACGCACCATTTCTAGATCATACTGATCCAATTCATTTAGAAATTCCTTTTCCACACAACTCCGCACTAGTTTCGATTTAGCTCTAGGCCTTTTTTGTGTAAGAATCACTTCTTTAGCTGAAACATCATCGGGTTTAATAAGTAGGTTCATTAGAACAGGATACTAAAGATAAGCTTGTTCCGGATCTGAGAAAGTAGACAAGGAAAGCGACTCGATCTTATACTGCAGCTCACCCATGCTCAAACTCAACCTTTTCCTTTTTCCGGGCGGGCAAGCTTTGTAACATATCTGTCTTTTTCGAGCGAGTCAGATTCATAGGTACCCAATCAATGGGAATAAGTAGAATTTCTTAGACCAGACCGAGAAGCAGTTTCATTTCTGACGAAAAAACCCCGCTAAAGTCATACTTCGATAGACAATAGAGCTGGCCGTGCGTGACCAAGACTGGGAGCATATGTTTCTTGCCTTTCTTAACCGGAAAAACGAGGTATGCCTGAGTTATTACTATTACCTTTTGAGGTGAATTCTGATTGTTTCTTTCCAGATTTGCTGAAGGAAGTTTGTGTTGACCAGCGGATGTTTCCCATTCAGCAGTAGTCCTCTTGACCTGCCCTTTAGTAGTTCTTGCCCAGTCACCCAGCTAAGATGAGATGGTTTCTATAAAATACGAAAATATCCCGAGCAGACAGAAAGAAAGCGGACAAGCTTCAAAAGAGGCTTTCTCAGAAGAGGCAAAGCAAAAAGATGCTTTCCAATCCAATCTACTTTTGAACAGACAATCCATATAGATTGGAATAAATGCAATCATAATCAATGGATTCTTTCTTGTTTTGACCCGTTTTACCGCGTAATCACATTCATCATTTACCCACCATAACTCAAACGAGTGTTTTACCATAAAATACATCAATATCAGATGCTTTATAGCAAAGGGAGGCTTGAAAAGATATGCTTTTGAAGATGTATGGTTTATAGCGGGGGCTTTCTATCTAAGAGAGTAGCCTAAGAGAGTCTGCCGAAAATCAAGAAACCATTAAGCGTGTCGGTTAAAGACAGCTAAGTGCTTCAAACTGAAAAAGAAAGCGGTTCAAAAATATGCTAGGAAGAAACTGAACAAGAGGATCGAAAAGAGCGGTGTATCGAAAGGCCGAAGGATTGAGAACTCCCCTTCTCTGTCAGAGTTCTCTTCACCACAGTCACCAATTTCTGGTTCTATATTTGCCCTTGCATGCATGTTTTTTGACATTGATGACCAGGTGCCTTTTACAAAGACTCAGCCTTTTGAATATACCGATCTTCCTGACAAGAAGTCTATCCCAGGTAGCTTGTATATGTGTTCTGGGTCTAAAAGCTTTTAGTGTCTCGCCGAGGCGCGTAGCGAAAAAAGCTTTGATTAGCGAGGAGAATGCCTCAAGTCTTCCCCCTTTGAAGTTGACTTTGGGTCATTCATTTATCCTACGGGCAGTCTAAGAAATACCCCGGATGAAAGATTACTGAAATCAAATACATACCTACCATCCGCTCCAGCTGAAGCAATTGTAGAAGCTACAGCACAAACTTCAGAAACTGAGATATGCCAATTAGCAGCACACTTACTAGTCAATAATATAGTAAGAAATAAGTTCTATCTTACTTACTATTCTCCAATCTCTTTAGGTAGTAAGGAGTTAATGACTCATGGGTATGGGTCAGGAAGGGAAGAAGAATAAGTCAAAAAGAAAGAAAAGACTACTCAAACGGCAGTGGGGCAGTAGGGGCAGGAGGTGGGGAATGCTTGAAGAGGCTCAAGGTGAAAGGGTTTCCTAAAAAAGAACATGAGGGCGCACGCAGGGGCATGTGTCACTTCAGAGGATCGAAATTGCAGCTTGTGTTAGTGGGCACAGGTGCGTCAAAGATCGAATTCCGAGGGAAGAACGGAAAAAGAATCTGACAGGTAGTGCCGAAAGCCCAGCGAGGCAGCGGTAAGGCGGTTGATCAAGAAAGAAGACCACGCTTTCAAAAATCTCGTGCCAGTAGGTAGACATAAGGGATAGGCTTAGCTACACAAGGGGGCGATGCTTTTGCTCCACAATGCCCTGGAAAGAAAGGACAATAAGAAATATGCAAGGGGAAATGGATAAGAATTCGGTACGTAAGACTGTTTTTCGGGGATGTAGCATGAGAATCGATTTTCCACTATGGATTGAAAGTTCTTAAATGCATGCAATAAATCTTATTTTGGCGTAGGTCCACGAAAAACGAAAGAACTCATATATTCCCAATCAAATAAATAACCTTTACTTGAAACAACCGGGGCCTGGGTAACCTCAAGTGGAGAAGTTACAGTATAGGGATAAGTGGGAAAGGGCAGCTGATGTGGACAGCAGTCAGTCTTAGCAAAGCGAGAGTCAGTGGTGTCAGGAAGTTGGCCGAAACGTATAGATGATAGAAAGGGTGAGAGATCACAGCCGAGGGGGGATGACCAAGGCCTAGGTAATAAGATTTGGTGAGACAGGCTCCCCCCGGTTTATTGAGCGAAGTAGACGCGCTTTTCGTTCGTAACAGACGAGTAACTACTAATGTTACGAGTGAAAAAGGTAGTTACTCACTGGCCGCAGGGCAATATTACTGGCAGAAAAAGGATGGTGCTGGAAATTGAGGAGGGGGTGATAGTAATGAGAGTACTGTAGCAGAGGAGGGAGATTACCTCGGGAATAAGGGGAAGAGAGATCCACTACTGACACTGTGGAGAAACTCATAGAAGAGAGAGAAACAACTAGAAAAACGTACTCGGTTAAGCATGTAGATTTCGTCATTGGCATTGGTTTGAAGTTCTGGTCTAAGTGGAATGTTATTTCATAGTGGAAACCAGTTTGATCGTTGAGAGATCTTATTTTTCGGGTAGCACGGACATCGTGGCGCACAATACCAGGTTTTTGCAGCTTGACCCGGCGATTTGACTCTTTTTAGAGGCTCAGAAAAGATGCTCTTATGTGCCGGTTGCCTATGGATGGAATGGAAAGGGGGAGAAAAGAAGGGAACTGCCCTCTTTATTGGACAAGAGCATACCGATCCTACATCTATTCTAGTACTTCTATATTTCCAGGAATTTGGATTATTTGTTCAATGTATGCTTCCTCTTCAGATTATGCCATTCAAGGTTCATTTACCGACGATTGTGGAACCTAAGCCGTGGGAAATAAAGACAAATATGAAGTCTCAAGATCATCCTAGCATGCTGGTGGATTTTCATGAACTTGATGGGGGCGGGCTACTTAACATGTAAGAGCGGTGAGGTTCTGACTAGGTATAAGTTATTAACATCGCGCGGGTATGAGCGAGCATTTGAATCTCAAATTTCATAACATTGATGCTTGTTTGAGATATTGTGAAATTATTTCATCATTACAAGGTCAAGCATTTCTAATTAACACAGAAATGCACGCAATTCTAAAAGCAAATAGGGAAAGATTAGAAGAGAAGGGCATTCTAATGCCATCATTCTTGGCTAACGTTCATCCTCAAGCTGTATTCGATAAGCTCCGTGTTGAAGTTTCTTTGGCGGGAAATAATATCAAATGGAGTTCACTTGCAACTATTATGGAGAAAAAATCCAACGTGCTCGTAATGAAGAATTCTTTCTCAATATAGCTGAGGCTTCTGATGGGTATCGAACTGCTTAATCGACAGAACGAGAGACTGACTCTGCCCCGACGTGGGTCCCGAACACGAAGGTGGCCAGTTGTATCTAGTTGTAAGGAAAGCCTCGGGCAAGTCGATCGGTGAGTTAAGGGAAGTTTCTGTTCTAGCACTAGGAATCGGTGCGTGCCGCTAGTATAAGCTAAACCAGAGGGCTTTGGAAGAAATTCTTTATTCCGTACGCTAGGAAGCCGAACTTTCATCATAGCCTTTGCTTTACTTTAGCAGCGAGAGCGGAGGATAGCTTGTTTCACTACGTGATAGGTGCCTGTTTAAGGCCGTAGAGCGCTTTCTTGTTCTTGCACACGAAGGAGATTTATTGTCTTCAACCGAGGTTGTGGGAAAGATAATAGAAGGAGTAGGTCAAAAACTCGGATAAGTCTCCACCTTACTTGCAGTGAGTGCTTCTTCAGAATGGGTAGCCCTGGATGGAGAAAACTTTTCATTTGGAAGCTGAAATCGATTCATCAACTCTTGCTTTGTTATGCTGCCATATATAATATCATTCCTTTCAATTGTTGTGAGTGACTTTGCCGGCCAGACTTACTTATGATGTAAACAGCTTGTTTTATAGCTAGATCACTGTCTTATGCACTCTTTTGCCTATGCACTGACACGAGGATAGATTCTAGATAGCCGCTTCGGTATTAGCTCTATGACCAGATAGAACGACTATGGAAGAGGCTGTTTACGTTGTAGCATTTCACAATTGAAAAGAGATTTTGATCTGTTTTCAACTCACTGCACACATGACCAAATAGAAATTGCAAGATGTAGCAGGTCTTTAGTGAGTTTCATATCATGTCATTTACTGTCCATAACTCATGATTCTTCCTTTCATGAGGCTTTCTCAGAAATGTTACCCCGTCTGTTTATTTGCAATCAATGACTGCAATAGCAGGCTTGAACCTGTACCAAACCAACCAATACTGATATGGTCCCAGCAGTGCCGGCAGAGACAAAATACCAGTCACACCTCTTCTTCGCCATCTGAATCCTCTTACGATGAAATCGTGGTTTCAGCGTGGCTACGAGCACCACTGGTATTGTCTCCTTGGTTCTCATTTGAACGGGTGGGTCCTAGAACTCCCAGGCCCGGTCCCACTTCTGTTCTCCTCAATCATTTGATTAAGCATCTGGCGAACAATCTCGCTAAGCTCTTCTAAAGTCAAGTCAATTCCGGCTTTCCAGGCTCGTGAGAGATATGAATGTCCAAATTGACAACTCTTGGGGTGACACCGTTCCCAACTCAGATGGCTGGACTTGGTATTTGGGATCCAGAACAATATCATACTCCGGTACTTCACCGCTTGTCGATTCAGTTGAATTTGAAGCCCTAGGCAGCGCGGGAGGTGTTTCATTACTTCCTTCTGAGGATTCATCTTCATCTTGATTTGTGTGATTGATCCGATGACAAGATTCCCCACCTCGAGATGATTCACCCTTCAGGGGCTTACTTTGGTTTTTCCTTCTCCGTTGATACAAAAGCAGCGGTCGTGGGACCTTTTTCTCTTCATCCTCGCTTTCTTCTTCTTCTTCCGACTCTTCTTCGCATTCTGCTTCTTCAGATGTTTCGGCTGAGCCAGAGTTAATGTGACAACATGACCCCGAAGGCGGGTCATCTGGTTTCTTTCGGTTCTTATTTCGAGGTAATCAATCACCGGCTACCCAAAAGATTCCAATCCTCCACTTCTTCTCTCGTCTTTTGAAAGGAGAAGGAACGCTAGGCGCGCGGGCAATTTACTTACTTCTTAAAGGGAGTTAAAAAGGAGGGGCGGGGCTGGGAGCTTTCATTCGAGGAAGCAATGGTGAAATCTTGGCAGGATGCGCAAAGACAGTAGATAATATATCTCAGGTGCTGCTGGGTAAAGCTGTGGCGGCAGGGTCTTCCATTGGTGCTTGACAAAGGAATATGTAACCTGATTGTGGAGTCAGATTCGCAACAGCTCTGTCTGCAACTTGGTTCAAGCAAGATCAAGATAGCGACCTGTCTATTATAGGGCCGCCAATTTATGATATAAGAGCTCTCTGTACCAGGTCTTGCTTCTGATTTAGGATAGGAAACATTACTGGCTTTTTCTAATAAGATTCGTGCGCACATGTCTACTCAAAAAGAAAGATACTTGGGTGGATTTCAGTGGTATAGAGAAGAGTGCTTTCTTCTCAGAAGGAAATTACTGGTATCAAAGATAGACTACTCGATTCACCCGAACTTGACTTACTTGTCAAAAACTCTCTATAGTGGATCCGCTCGGTTACACTGGTTATACCGCTTGAGGCGTACAGTGAGGAATGACCCAACGGCTATAGCAAAGGCAGTGGAAAAGCTTTGAAACGGACAGAAGGAAAGACCAAAATAAGAGTAAGCAGTAGAATCGGGAAAAAGAGAATGGTCAACTTTTCATACTCCGCCTCTATTGAGTCGCTCTAAACTGGAAGGGTCGTCTAGTGCTCAATTCACTGGCTCACCTACTTGATGTTTCGTTGGATCACCTTTTCTCTCGCAACTCTCTCCTAAGGGATTCGAACACAAGCTCTTTCGTATGAAAGATTACGTATTAGACGGTCCCATGCTGGACCATGTCCTTTTTTAGCAAGGCCCAGACACAGATAAGATGCAAAGATCAGACTCTGAAGGCCACTGGTAGAATGCCAATTTCACGTACTACTAGATAGGATAGTGTAGGTGAATTTCGAAACCTAAAAAGTCTACCACATAGGGTCGAGGTGCCTTTCTTTACTGAAAGCAGCTTGATGCGCCTTCTACCAGGGGAAGATCACCACCCTCCTTCTTGCATATTTGTCCTCTTTTTATTAAGAAAACAAGGATACTCCCTGAGATAGAAAGTTCTTAGGTTCGGAGTTATATATATGTAATTCCGATTGCCAATAGCTGCGCCTTCACCTATTAAAACTCCGTTACGTTAGTGGAGTGAGTGGTTCCGCCCTTTTTTTTGAGAGTTTCGAAGCTTCATGATGCCTTAATGAAATCCCCTATGTTGACATTTCCATCACCGATGTGTCAAAAATCTCTCTATGATGGCGAGGGCGTAGCGCTTACCTCAACAAAAGAAGTTCCCTCTGGATTTATCATGTCACAGACCCCATAGTATGGATGGGTTGTCATAAGACTTTCAGCACAACTCTTCAGGTTTCCCAGTGCAGCCTTTATGCTAAATGAAGATGGGAAGACCCTGAAAAACAAATGAAGTGAAATTGCAGTCCAGAGAAGAATTCAGCAAATAGGGCATTACAGCCATCTATTGGTGTTCCATTATTATGATAGTTCTCTCTCAACTTCCTATACGAGTTCCGGTTTTGCAAATAAAAGACCCGCGAATCGCACCTTTGCGCACCTTGCTCAAGCCGCCGCCTCTTATCCTAATCAGAATGCTTGGGCCCAGCACCAGGCCCCATTGGACGAAGGCCGCTTTTCCCATTTTTCTTCTGGGCTTATACCCTCACCAAAGCCCATGGCTACCCGTTCTCTACCAGGTGAGCATAGGAAAATCGACTCAGCTCTTCCAAGCGGCTATTTAAGCTATTCAGTCTAGTAGGTAGGATAGTCTTGCCCGGTAATAGAGACGATAGTGGGGCTTTGATCTCTAGTAGCTATTCAATCAAGTGTCTAGTCAATCAAGTACACACCTGTTCCTAGGAGAAAAGGAAATACCGGCTGATTCATGGATTAGCCAGTCATGATAGATGATAGTCTTTCTTTCTCGTCGGTGACACTTATCCTCTTTTTCGACTCTCTTATCTGCTAGGGCGAAAGGCTTTTATGCGGATGCAGTTTGAGAGTGGCTAGGAGTTAGGCATTTTATAGCCAATGCTTACCTAGCAACTAGTCGTGCGACTGAACTAACAACTTCTTGTCTTACTGTGACTTCGGATCCAAGGTACTATTCCGAGTCAAACTATTTCGAAACCTATCCAACTTGACCTGTGAGAAAAGCTACTACTCAAAAATATGTTCCTGCATACAACTTGGTCGGCTAGCTAGTTTACCCGGTGTACTATCCGTGAACGCATACATTATCATCTTCTCTTTATTCACACACCTCCCACCACATGGTTCCAAAGCCTATCTCTTGGTTACCTGTGTATAAAGCCAGGCTTTTCGAAAGCAAATTGGATTATCACCCCGTTGGCGCGATGGGTGTGATGGAGTATCTCGTGCGCACTAACAACCCATGTACCTACCTTGAAGTCAAGCCTTCTGCCGCCTAGAAGCAGCCTTTTCATGTGCCGTACTGAGGCGGTTGATGGGTGAGGATTTGAGTGATGATTTTCTAGCTTTTTGAAGCAAACGTTGGGGGCAAATTCAGTCAGGAGGCATTGGTCTTTTTTGGGAGGAGGCAGACCATTGCCCTATTGAGAAGATAGAAATCTTGGTTGAACCCAGTGAGTAACTACTAATGTTGCGAACGAAAAGGGTGTATCCGGCAGAAGAGTGATTGAAGGAAGGACAAAGAGAGCCACTACAACTATCTAACTACTTATCATATTTGGGTTGGGGAAGAACCGGATAAGCCTGAGCGGAAGAACAAACACTATCATAGCTGACTACTGACTATCGATGCATTTGAAAATCTATGAAATTCCTTGGGTGAAATTGAAAGGGGAAAGCTCCCAGATTTCTTTCTATTCCACTCGAGTTGATAGTGTTCAGTAAATTATACCGAGGAAAAAGGGGAGGCCTATACACTTCTTTGATGCCTGATAGCATGACTGCCCAGTTGCCTGCTCTAGCTCCTATGCTCGGCACTCAGCCTAGGCAGTTCGACGATAAGGGTGCCCGATTCACATTCCATCGATGTGATGAGGCTCTCAATTTGTACAAGGCCCGGGAAGCTTCGCGCATTCTTCGCAAGCGCACAGTTCGTTCCTTGGTAGATTCAGGCCTTAGGTCCCGGTCAAGACGGGATGACTTCGACTTCCTCATCAGCATCAGGTACGGGCTGTTACCTCTCCGTCTGGGAGAGCGTATCATATTCGAACCAGATTCTCCTCAAAGGTGTGCCCATCAATTCGGCTGAGACCATGAAACTCCCGTGTTAGTCCCACACCCGATCTTGCTCCAGATTTCTACGGGTTTGAGAGTCTGTTCACTGCTTCTTCACCCGATACCCCCTCATCTTCAACAGGTATTTATTCTGCCCATTTTCTATCTTTTTGTTCCCCTTTTATTTACTTAGCTAACTTGCATAATTTCTAGTTCCTGAAGTGTACTATTCACTGGAGAAAGAACCCCGGGAGAGGCCTATAAATCCCGGTGCTGGAATATTCGAGGAGACTCCTTCTCCTGCCAGTAATGATGACCATCCAGGTACTCACATAAACTTTCTTTGAATTGGCGTGCCAGATTCGAATTCCATTTTCTTTTCATCCTCAAAAACTTTGACAAATTTTGACATTGCAGCGGAGGCACTCCCTTCTCCTACCGGGGCTGCAGTTGCTGAGGATCCCATTCCTTTACTATCTGATCCTATCATTCCTGATCCCTTTCTGCCGTTTCAATATTCCCCACAGAAAGCAATTGCAGGTTGAAAGGGGTAACAGCACTTTACAAATCACTCACTGGGTCGGAGGAAGCTTATAAGAAATCAGTAGCTGGGGTTGGTAGTCCTGGAACAGCTTTTCCTGCATGCCTAAAAGAAAGAGTTGGCTTTGGGACAAGACAAGCAAGGGCGAAAGCTTCACTGGCTGTCCCAACTGCTTTACCTGCTGCCCCTACTATTCATTCTTCGCCAAGAGAGCTATCACTTCACAACTAAAGTCCGGGAGCAGTAGTTTTTCCGGCTGCCGCATGCTCAGAGAAAGTAGATTGCTGGCTTTGATTGCCTAAAAAGTGGTGAAAAGTTGATAGTTGTTGATGCTAGGGTTGTTTGGGTGTAAGAATTTCCCGTAGCAAGACCGGGTCCAGTAGCTAACGTTGAAACTGTCTGCTCAACTACCCAGTGAGTAACTACTAATGTTGCGAACGAAAAGCCTCTGGAAATTCATTCATATAGTTCCTAAAAATACAATTCTTTCCCGTTCATACCTTCACTAGTGGGAGTTCAGTCATTCAATCTGTTTGTCCCTACGAACTCTCCTTTGTACTTTGTAGAATTAACTTAACTGTGTAAAAAGCTGGCAGGAAGCAAATATTCAATATCTAGAGCAGGATCCGATTTGGATAAAGAATTCAGTACCATGAAAAAATGCCCAAATCTTGTTCTCTGAGAAAGTAGCTCTCATCGATTTCACTTGATCTCGATTTGAAGTTGGAACTTGAACTTCATTTTGTCCATCATCTTGCTCATCGAGACCAAGCTTTCACTATATATCTGGGATCTTACTCCATTCTTGGAAGGCACTTGCTTGCTACTTTTTTGACCCACAAAACATCTCCATATATTTGTTTTCCAGGTATGTATTCGCCAGCATAGCGAGCAGCGATATTAGCCTTTCCCACTGGAGGGGCGGCGGGTGGTAATAGACAAAGCGAGCAAAAGAGGGTTGCCTACTCTCTTTTTCCTAGCTATTCTCTTTCAATGGATTCGTGATAGGGAAAAACAAGATAGCATTTACACAAGAAAAGAAGCCCACGCAATTTAGCTTCTTTCTTCATGTGCAGCTGTAGTCTCTAGCTAGCATCCTTTCTCTTACAAAGAACTACTGATCTACGGATTGATTGTGCCAGGAGATACGATTGTATGCTTTTACCTTTCTTTCCACCCTTAGCAATTCAAGCCATATCCTGTGCCATTCCCTATTTCATTCCCATTTCCTATTCGTTCTCATTACGAATACAAAGCAAAAGACTGGAAATTTGCCAATTTCCTTCCACTCAACTCTGACAATTATCATATATGGTTTTTTTTGTCTGACAATTAATTATCATATATGGTGTGGTTTTTCTTTGAGGAGAAAGCAATTCATCTTTGATTCTGTTTTGATTTTCTAGTTTTTCTTACTTTTTACTACTTTTCAAAAGAAAGAGAACTCTAATCCCTTTCCTATGCTCGTGCACTCGCTGGTTCAGAAAAACCTCTATTAGAAGCTACCAAAAAAGAAGTAGGACAGAAGTGAAAGGGGAAAAGCAGTACTGCAAAGTAGGTAGGACCATCTTAACTTAGGGTCCGTTTCTTTGTAAAGAGTGTATTTGGGTATTTGCGTTTATCAATTTCATTTCACCACTTACGACATAAAGACTTACTAGGCGCGTATATGCTTTCGATAGCGAGGAGGCGATAGCAAGGACCACAAAGAAGAGATCGTATATGCGCGCAATGAAGAGATCGTATACGCTTTCGCTATCAACTGATAAAAGGGAAAACAGCAGTGGAACTTCTCGCCCTTTACCTATGCAGTGACTTAACATATGAGAGAGGCTTCCTTCTTTGGCTTATACTACTTTCTTCGGGAATTACATCAATATTGAGAAACGCATCCAATTCACACATTCAGCAGCGCTAAGGCTGCCGCCAGTATGGAGCCATCATGACCCACTAGGGCACACAACGGTTCAGCTCCACGTCGGCCACCTTTTGGTGGGGTTCGATACGAGCTTACTAAGCCATGTGTTCTCCCCTATGGGTCCCCGCATGACAAGTGGGTTCACCACGTCCACCGTCGAACCCTAGGTATTTTTCTTCCTCGAATCCAGCCTCCGCCCCCCCGGGACCACCGCTCAACTCTGTGATGAGAGCCTTTGATAGAGCGATGTACCATTTCATCGATGCAGTTAGACGGAGCTGACTCTGTTCTCCGCATTGGCATTTCATTCCAGTATTGCCACTCTCAGAAAGGTTACCTGCAGGTTCAGCCCTTCTGTTTGGGATACTCGTAAACCACATTTAGCAAACCATCCGTCTCGTCCCCATAGGCTCTCCACTCCCTTTCTCCGTTCCTTTTTACTGTGTCCCCCGGGAGTTGACCAAGTTCCCACGTCTATTCGTCTAGCCTTTGAAAGCGCCGTCCGTGGTCCAGAATGAATTTAGGCAGATAGCTGCCGCCCTTTTGAACATGGGGGAAGGGAAGCCTTTCGCCTCCCGTCACATAACAGACAAGGGCGATATCTTGCCTGCCAAAAGTACTAGTAGCCTAAGGGTATCATCTCGAGCTGCCCCTTAATATTAGGACGATAAGGGTATGGTAAGTTGGGAAGTCGCTGCCTTCGGCTCGATGAATGATTTCTAAGACCTAATATGTGAATAAGCAACCCGTTTTTTCTTTCCTTGAGTGGAGTAGGAAATCAAGCATAACCAAATCGGGTAGGTAGGTTCGTAGCCCTTCCGAAAGGTCGGAACTCTGGATTCATGAAAGCAAAGGTAGCTTCTGTTTCCTAAGAATAGGGTAATTCGCTAAGATGGGTATTAACGAAAAGAGATTATTAAGTATAAATACTGGAATGCACTTCGGGTAGGAATACATAAAATCATGTCTAACCTCTTGGGAATAAGAAACATTCGATTTTGTTGCTAGCCTGAAAAAGCTTACTCGAAAGAGATTCTCTCTTTCAGAGATGATTGTGCGACTCATCAATTGAAGGGATTTCAATCTCTCGATTTTGGGAACCGAATGATGCTGATTAGACTTCGAAGTCCAAAGGCGAGATGAGATTTCTAGTGATTGGTTAGAAAAGGCAAATAACCTCATATTCTTTGATTCTTCAGAAAAGGAGATCAATATGATACGGGTTTCTCAATTATTATTATCTTCCCGAGCAGTAAGGGAATTCAAGATCTATAGATAGTCTATAGAAAATCTTCTTATCTTACCGAACAGTAAGTGAATGTCAAATGTCTAGAAAGTGTCTTTTGTACTGTCTTTGGATGGTGTATTCGCTGATCTGTTGCTGATTGAAGAATCAAAGGTTTTTGAGATATATCGAAATGATACTGATATGGACAAAGGAGTGCATTGAATCTTTGCTGAATGGTAAAGATCATGACAAGACTTTGCGATATATTCCACTTTCCTATGACGGGGGGGGGGTTCGATACACTAAAATCATTCCCAATAGTAGACTTAACAGTTTAGCTAAGGGATGATAAGGAACAAGACGATTATAAGTATACCGTCAAACGGCAATGCCTATATTTCGAATTCTGTGATGCTTAACACAGGTCTAGGAAAGACAAGAAGAAACAATTATCCATATACCTAACTAAGGAATTCGAACTAGGGATATAGGGATTGAGGGGGAGAGAAACTAGGTAGCAACTTGGAGAGGGAAGATTCTATTCGAGGGCTGAGATGTGTAATATCGATATTGAGGTAGGATGTATACTTATTAGAGTAGAAAGTCAACCTATTTCCAAACATATCGAACTAGATACTCAGAACTCTCAAGTGCTCGTTGAGCTCCTAGTGCTAGATAGGAAGAAATAGAAAGCTTTAGGGAACCAAATCATCTGAGGTGAATCATAAGTACACAGGTGATAAGGGGTCTTAAAGAGCGCAATGAACTTATCTGCATTAGACAGACCATGATATCCTTCCTAAATGGAGGTATCGAAGATGCAGGGATATGGTGGGTAGTAAGTCTGGCTTCAGATTGGAATCGAAGATTGGAGCTTCCAACATAGTGTACTCATTATGTTACGAACTAGAAAGGAAAGGCTTCCAACAGAAAAGGGAGTCTCAGATTTTGCAGTTACGGAACTAAGCGAGTAAAGAGACAGCAGGCCATCGATCATGATTCAATAGGAATGGACTTCCCTTTCACTTGATTGAATATTATGTATTGATGAATACTTTAGATCGACGTCTTAAGCGGACATACAGAGATATACAATGCCTAAAGGTACACTATTGTTAGATGATGCTGACCCGGAAAAAAGGTTTTTGATATGAAAATTCTCATTAAGGCTGGCTACTCAAGGTAGGTAATCTTATTGGGTAATAGGCATATAAACAGGGAACGAAATGATTATAATCCTAGAGGGCAACCTTCGAAAGATTACGGAAGGGAAATCCTTACTATATACTAGACTATCAGATTCCTTTCCCCATTTCTGAGAGATAGGCATTGAGAAATGAGGAATTCTTTCTCCTTAGAAAAAACGGCTTGTCTTATCTTCTTTCCTTCCCGGTAAGTGAATGCGAATCTATAGAGAGTTTGTATTTTACTACTGTCTGAGGTTTGCCTATTCCAATTATCTTCCCGAGCAGTAAGGGAATTCAAGATCTATAGATAGTCTATAGGGGACTGTCTTAGGTTTGGTTCTTTCTTCCTATTTTCGGGATTTCTTTCTAACCTCTTCAACACAGACTACATAGGCACTGGAGCTATGCCACTTGAACCGGGCCCACTTTCGTCAGAGAATGGTGCTACGGATCGTTCTGAGAATGCCTCACCTCCTACTTGCTCGCCCAAGGTCGGGATGGAAATATAGGTGCCATTGCTCTTGAATCGGGGACGCGTGCAACAAGCTCGTAAAAGTTTGTTATGGATGCTGTTGTGCAGATGAATTACCTGCAGTGGGATAAATTGTCCGCAGCTGGCTGCTGCTTTGTGGCAATATCGACTGAAGGGAGAGAATTGAATGAATTCTCTTTTCACTTTCTTTGATAATAAATGGTTGTGCGGCAGGCAAGAGATATGATAGATGGGATGGGAGTAAGCAGCTTTCTTGACGGATGCAGAAGATGGGGAAGATTACCTCTTTGGAGATAGGAAGTCTACTGGAAGCTATTGCTTTTAATAAAGCCATCTCGGGTGGTGCTCCCTTCGTCCGCCCTAAGTCAATAAGTAGGATCCCTTCGTAAGCTAGCTATTTCCCTTCGTCCAATACCACCCAGAAATGCAAGAACTGGGGATAAAGCGGGGATTTTGCCCTGTCAATCGATATTTGACATCGAAGTGTACCTACACGAAAAGCGCCGCAGCCTGTCAGCATTTTCTGATGGCAAAGCCAACAAAGCCATGGGGAACCTTTATCCCTACGCTCGAGGTACGAGGAAGGTACGTGATGAGCGGTATGTATCTAACCTTTCAAACCCTATCGCCACCCCCGGTGAAAAAGACAATTCCTGGGCTTGCCAATCATTAGGGACATTGAGCCTAACATCCGGAATCACATAGAAAAGAAAGAATGGATGGTGATATATCTCAAAAAACCACTTAATCTCTACCTTCAATACGAATCCCGTAGGTCGAAAGCATACCACTCAACCGGACAGGGACAGGCCGCCCAAAAGGACATTTATGTTGATTTCTGGCAAAAGAGAAAGAGTTCTCATTCTTTTTCATCAACGAAATGACTAGAGGACTAGAGTAGTTCCAATTCCGAGAGTAGGACCTGTACTGAACATAGTTGCAGCTCCGTCACTCACCTATTGCATTCACACCAAGAAGGAAGCGATTGATTAATCTTACTGTTCTGGCGTGGTCTTTTAAGTAACAATTCACCTTTCAACTTGTATTGGAACAATTGACTTGACCGTGGAAGCGTAAAATACTATTCTTCGCCGCCGTCCCTTGCTTGTTTCAATCAAACAACCTCTTGATTCAATTTACCTCCCTACAGCTTCTTGTTTCTTTGAGCTCTAGTGTTAGCATACATTACTTAAGGAACAAAAGAACTACACTATGCATATCAAAACCCCATATATGAGAGTATGCCTAAGTAAGCGTCTCAACTTTTTCACAACTTCTTCCATAGAGCGACTCAAGTCAGAAACTCTCTTTTCCTTCAATACGTTGGTCACAACTTGCATACCTTTTTTCATATAGAAGGATTGAGCTAAAGCCGTTAGTGCATCCCCAGGGAACGATTGGAGAAATTCAACCGCCAGAACTATTACGAGAAAACGAAATGAAACGCTAGAGTTATGGGGTCTATAGGCTCGTTCACTTCACTCGCTTGGACTATTTGCCGACTGAGAAAGACAAGATCAAGAAGTGTCCTAGACATTTAGCCGACAAGGGCTTTCATGCTAAGTACCATAGACAAATTAAGTAGATAGCTCAGCAGCGATTGAAGTGAGGAAAAAAAACCGATGTCCCAGTATCACTCGCCTAAGGGCTTATTTTATTGAGGAGTGATGTCTCCCGACTTGTGTGTCGTGCCAGGCCTCTTCCTTCACCGAAGGGGGGAGAAGTCTTTGATAAGTAAAGCTAAACAGAAAGAAAAGTCCACTATGATTCCTCAAGCTAGACAGAAAGAGAAGGAATAGGTCTTACTGGTCCCGGTACACGAGATGGGAATTCCGTGCTATTGGAACGAAGAGTTGTCCTGTACTAAAGCTAGTGAAACGAATCGTTGGGCAGTTGTTCCAGCCAAGCAAGAAAGATTACTCAAAAATCAGCTACTTCTAGTTGGACAGTTTAGACAGCAGTTCAAGCCAGTCAAGACAGGTCTATTGATTAGCTAGCCGGAGCTTGTGACGAATAGTCTGCTTATCCAGTAGTAGGAGTTAGAGTCGAGCAAAGGGATGCGAAAAAGAACTTGCTTTCCAAGAACTTCTTTCGCTTGCCAAGAACTTATGCGCTAGTATGCCAGTCCTGCGCAAGCAAAATCACTTGCTACTTGCTCAAGCTTGGGAAAAGCTCTATCTAGGTCTGTTTGGACAGCTACTTCTGTACTAGTTGAACAAGTTGAATGCCGCCGAAACAAGGGCCAGCCTTTGATCTTGTACTTATCTGCCTCAGAAGAATCAATGGGATGCTTGCTTGCCCAAGAGTCCGAGGGAGCAGAAAGGCCTTTTATTATCTAAGCCGAGCTTTGCTAGACACTGAGACTCGTTACTCGGCTATTGAAAAAATATATGTTTCAGTTTGTACTTTGCTTGTTGTAAGTTGAGGTATTATATGCTACCTTTGGTAACACATGTCCTCAGTCCAGCAAACATTTTGAAGTACATACTTTCCAGGCCTTTTATGATAAACCGAGCTTGGAAAGTGGGCTATTGCCATCTCGGAGTTCACACTAGTGTACACTCCCGGCAGTTAAGGGGCAAGCAGTAGCAGACTTTCTAGCTGATCATCCCATGATTGATGTGCCACCAGAACAGTACGAGATTGGATCCATAGAAGCAAGCCCTTGGCAGCTATGGTGGAACGGGTCAAGAACAAAAGAAGGCGCGTGCGGCAAGATAGAAATCGGAGGTTAAGGAAAGAGGCTCTTTCTATATATTGGTGCCGGATTGCATATTTGTACATTGAGTACAGCCAAGCAATTGAATTTGGACCCTTCCAGCTTTGCTTCTATTCCTCTTTATCAAAGATAGCTCTTTCTCCGGCCAGGCGACGCACCTCCGGGAATACATTATATATAAAGAACGAAATCAATCGCGTACTTCACCCCGACCCATTATGCGAGCTATTCCTCTACGGATTTCGATTTCGATTTCCTTTTCCACGCGGGAAAGACCCCTAACGAACCAACCAGCCAATCATGCTATCCTTACCTTCCAACAAACCCCTTATATTCCGCTTCTGCAGCTGCTGGGTATATCATCTCGGGCCCGTGATGCCCGCAGCTCAATCTGTTTTGCAGTATGGACGGCGCAAGAACAAGAATCCGCGGCTTTGTTGTTCTTGCAGCGGCGGTGCTGCTGCTTCTGCTCTTTCTCGCCCTCCTGCTCACTCCGGGTTGACAGGTGCCTACTCGAATAACGAAGCAAGAGCCTGGAGTGAACTCTCTCTATGTAACGAAGAAAAGAACTTTCCCATTATCTGATGCTACGAATCATACGACTAGACTGAATCTCAAAATTCGTAGATAGGACTGCAGATGTATAGATTGTCTTAGGCCTGCCTGGCCTTACTTCTAAACTTGACTCCGAAAAAAGAATCGTTGGGGGCGAACACAACTTGTCTATCTCTCAACTCCGGGAGAGTAACCACCTCGTCGAACATCTGAATAGATGGATTCATACTTTTATGAGACCCAGTAATTAGAACATCGTCGCCGTCTTCCGTAGTCTGCTGAGTGCTTGCTTTTTCGGAGTCATTGGTGTTCTCTTTTTCAGCAAAGCGATAAAGCGAAATCACTGCCTACTTCCGTTTCCTTGATTGCCTCGGAAACAGCTCGACTCGGCATATGTAGATCGAAAGCCTTCCATTCGTTCCTTTAACGCATGCTTAAAAGGCTGGTGAAGTACCTTGCTAGATGAAAGCATAATTACTCATTTTCATAAAGTGGAAGAAAAGAAGAGAGTGCGTCAATTCCTTCATTTAATAGAGCTTGCTTGTCTAGAAAGACATATGATCCAGTGGTGCAGCATATCCCGCAGAAAGATCCCTTTCCAACACTTCAGCAGGCATTGAAGATGGTGCATAAGGAGAGTACACGGCAGAAAGCTTCATCTTCACTTAGCGAGCAATCTTAGCTTGTTGGATCTTTTCCCCTGCCTTTATCATAGGCTCTCTCTTTCCTCTGATCCTTATGAGTCCTAATCTAGCTTACTTTTATGGGATGGGAGAACTTCTTCTTAAAGACCGAAGAACCCCTTGCTATTGGTTTAGCTCACGGGACACGTCTTGGATCACTGGAGTTGCTTTACTCGTGGATTGGGTCAACTCGGTTACAAACTTAGTTCGAAAAAAGTAGCCCTATCGATATAGATATCAAACCTAAGCCAGCCCTTCTCAAACCATCAATCGAACTTGAGCGGCTTGATACAACACTGAGGTAACGCATGGCTATTTCCACAGAGGTGCGTATGTATGTCTGTGAGAAGGCAATGTAATATAGCAGACCTAGCAAAAGAGGCCACAGGAGTTCTAAGATATCGAATGAATCCTTATCAATCAAGTATGATTGTAAAGTCAAGATCTTAATACTTGGTGAGATCAAAAACCAAGTTGACTTATATACTATACTCTTCAAAACCAATTCGAAAATTGACCTGCAGCTGGTTAAGGATACGATCAATAAGAATAGATGGTAGAAGCAACCCTTCAGCAAGATGCCACTGCACCAGGTCATATACCACCACTTGAAGTGTAAGGGCGGCTCCTCGAGGGGAGGAAGGGGGCGATTCGGTTTTCTGCTTTGACGAAGAATGCCCCGAGTTGAGGTGAAAAAAAAAGGCTGATCTCTACTAGACATAGTTGTGCCATCTTTTGAGCTGAACTCTTCCAAGAGCTGCCATTATATAAGTAAGGTAAGCCACGTCTTTTTTCCTATCTACCTTGATTCCTAGAAAACCAACCGTGAAGAAGGCAATAGGTTGACTATCCAGCATTAAGACACACACCGAGCGAGGTATTTATTTTCTTCTCATTGTTCTCTAGGGTGTACACATAATTTGACCTCAGTCATATTGATGGAGCGAGCAGTTGTACATAGAATTCTGCTATGCTACCTCAGTCATATTATATTAAGCAGTTGTATATAGAATTATGCTGCCGGTGTAATATTGGTCCATGAGCTGGCTTGCCTAGATGCTTCAAGTTTCGTTTTCCGCGCACACCGAATATTTGTATCTTTTTGACTGTTTGAGTTCCGAGCTGATCGATAGCTGCGACTAGTTCTATGAAACCTAGGAAACAAAGCATTATCTTTTGGAGGGTGGGGAATCAGGCGGCAGAGGTGGATTTTCTCTCCTGATTCTCCTTTTTTTCTTGCCTACGTGAACATAATAACTTCAAAGAGGGCGGCCCCTTTCACTCTTTTTATAGTACCACTCATTTCAAAAAGAACTCAAGTCATAAAACTTCACCCATAAATAAATGCTCGATCTGCATTTTGCTGCCCTGGCACAAACAAAAAGTATGAGACTCAATCAAGTAAAGTCAAGTCTGTACTTGTCCTACTGATGGAACTGCTTTTCTTCTTAATTACCATTTCTCTTGCTACTTCTTACTGGCCGACATACATTAATGAATGAGAAGCGAAAAGATCAGTCTTGTCAGGATAAGATGGAAAAAGCCTCGGGGCGGGGGGATTGCCAACAGAGAGGCACGCGGATATCATCAGTGTAAGAAGAAGGGGTTAAGAAAGAAAAAGTCAAATAGTGGTGTGCGGGGGCTTTTCCTTTAATGAATGGACTTCGCTTATGGTCGAAGTCGAAACAAGGTAGGTAACAGACGGAGTTTAGGGTCCGATAGTAGTAACCACGACACTCCCACTCAACTAGGGCCTTTCCTCCACCCTAAGAGAAGAAGAACTTATTTACCTCTACATTCTCCCAACCAAAGGAAGGTAGATATACCCCTATCGAAAAACTAGGGAAAAGTCTGGGTTCAAAGGAGTTTTTCTTTTATCGCTCGGAAAAGTGCTTCGCTAGTCGCTACCAGCAAGCACATTACTCTTTTGCTTCAGACTTTTTTTCAACGGTCGGTCCCAGCCCAAAAAGGAAGAAATACGTAAGCACTGGAATCAGCAGTACCACACACCCGAAACACTGTTCTGACTCCTTCGTTTACTCAAATAGGAACTTGAAAGGTACTCTCTGGCTGCTTAAACAAGGAAGAAATAGAGGTCAACTCATAGGACCAAAAACTCAGCCCAGTGCTTTCCAATTCAAGAATTAGATGGACAAAGACCACATTGCAATTATTCGTTAGAGTCTTACCAGGCTCCTCAAACCCGGGTAGCAGCATCTGCTGAAAAGAAAGGAATGTATGTTGAATGGAAGAGTTGGTCATCATCTTTCGAACTTGCAAACCACAGCCGTGCTTTCCCCCCTTCACTCGGTACAATTGTAGTGACTTCAACATTCTGGGCAAATCTTCCTCTTTGCTCCTTGTGGAATCAATTTGCAAGGCTTTTCACTCGTAACATTAGTAGTTACTCGTCGGGTGGTATAAAGAAGAATTTCGCCAGGCGAGTTCAAAGAATAAGGGGGAGGAGAGACTTACTTGCTTTGAAAAGAGCTTGCCTTCCAGCCTTCGTTACAGGTGTGAGTGTTTGTTCCGAGACTGGACTTATTGCATTTCTGCATAGAATGGGAAGATGGTCAAGGAAGCAAAGCAGTGGCTGCGTAGGATATGAAGGAAAGCTTGAACTAGGTCTAATACCTTCCTTTCATAGCGTGCCCTTTGAGTTGATCGACTAATCTTCTTCTCCTTCTTCCTTCAAGACCGTCCGAGCGTGCGAGATTGGCCAACCGAGTGGAAGAAACCTGTCCAGCAGGGCGTAGCGCAATGAATGTGGCTTGTTTGGCTTTGTTTCGTGGTGCTTTCTTTTAATAAGAAGAGTAAGGTTCAGAAAAGGAGTGACATTAGAAAAAGTTAAGAGAATACAGGTAAATGTCTCCGGTTAAGTGGAAGTAATGAAAAGGAGAATCGGAAACCTTAGTTCAAGATGAGTTTGAGTAACAGTTTGAAAAGGATAAAGATAAGTTACAGGATCAGGATTGAGTGTGAGAAATGGGAGAATGTACAATTGGGGACCGAGATATTTGAGCTACCTTGTTAGTTAGGAATTGGTTTTGGACTTTGTATGGTAAGTTAGGCAGCGAATTAGTTCGATAGCCAGGATTGCATTCCCACTAAGAACAACTGATTCTTAGCTTTTATGGGATTTGAGGCACATCAGCCGCTCTTCCAACTTCCGGTTGTGCGACAAGGCCCTTTCCCTTAGAGCTCGCTGGGCTTTTTTCTTTCTTTTTCATTGGGTTTTTCTCTACAATAGTTTCTTTTTCCCTTCGTACTCTCTTCTGTCCGTTTTCACTCTTTTGAGCTGCTGGAGCAGGAGCTTCCGCAGGAGAACGTACAAAAAAAAATACGATAACTCGAGGTAAGGACAACGTACAAACAAATACAACCCAACCACTTCAAGCAAGCACTACATCCTATGAGCTTGCTACTTGCCTTGACTCACTTTCCTCACTGTCCTAAGAAGTACTCACCAGCCCTACTAGGCTGACTTTCTCTTACAGAAACGAAGTCCGGTTTTTCCTCAATTCGATTCACCGCCTTACTTAAGACAAGAATTCTTAGTCTTGCTCTTGCGCATCTCTCCGTACCGCATAAGAAAAAGAAAGTCATGCTTTTCATAGATAGTTTGCTTAGAAAAAAGCAAAAACTCTCAATCCATTCACAGGTGGTGATAGGAAGGTTAGCCCCATTCCTTACTACGAGAACTTACTTACCCTACTACCCAACGTTAGCTCCTTTAGACTTTTGACTTTATCGCATATTTCTCGACGATTCATGAATTCTGGCGCATAATGAACTCTTTCTTCAGGTCTGTTAGATATTCTTTGATTCTTTCAGTGACAACTAGTTTGGGAGAAAATGTCAGCAGTGCTCCTAGTGAGTGGAAGCTCAGTTTGTGAAGTGAGAATGCCCATTGGAAAAGGGAGGCTAATCCTGCACGCACGTTCAAATGGGATGAATGGAATGTGTTCGTGCTGCTACTTTCTTTCAGTTCCGCTCCTCTCTTATGAAATACATCCAATACACTTTGCGAAACACTTTATTTGGATAAAGAAATCAAGTAATATCATATCTTTCTCTCAACGTAATGATGATTTTAGTTCTTTTACTCGGCCTTCTTTGGATCTTCAGCGGGTCAGAATAGAAGGAGAAGATGAAGCTTTCACTCTAGTAGCTTAGACCATAGCAAGCCCCATACTCCTTATGCCAGGCACTCAAAAGCCGGTGCTTTGCTTAACTCTGAAGTTACTACTCGGCCTTGCTCTTTCTTCCATGCTCTCAGTAGCTCAACACAGGCAGTCTGATACCTATGGATAGCACTCCACTTCCACTAATACACCGCTTCAAGAAAAAATCCGGGAAGAACTTGCTTCATCCTCTGAGAGATTGAGGAGAGTCAAAGCAGAAGGAGTAGGATTCATACCTGCCTGCAGGGGTTGCCCTTTTTCCCAGAGATGCTTTGCTTTGCAAAGGTGTACCTGCAGCTGTCCCCATGGTCACACTTGCTTCGCGTGTAACTCCCCCAGCTTTCAGCCTTTGTTGGATTTTGCATTTTCCTGCTTTCTCTTTTGCACTCCTCTTCCTACTTCCAGGACTACTTATTAAATAAAGTGCAGGGTTTGCAACATAAAGAGAACTTACCTGTATCTAACAGTCTCGGCAATTAAGTGGGGGGCTATGTGCAAGAAAATAGGCGACCCAGGGAATTGAATGAATCGGTTTCAAAATTCAATTTCATAGTTTTTTGCGAACTTCCTTCATGTTAGGCTCATCTGCTGGTGGCAGCTTTGGTACGAACGGTACTGGTTGATTGAATTACTTACCCTGCTCTTAGGCTTGCTGGGTCTGCCCTCTGTCTTTTCATGGTCGGCCACAATCGCATTGAAATATCAAATTACACGCAAGAACTCCTTGATGAGCTTGTGCGGTCCTTTCAGAGAGCGAAACTTGAGAAAAGCATGCTAAAGGAGGACCTACGCATAAAACAAGCTGCAGCCTTAGTAGTAAAACTCGAATACAAAGAGTACGAGCAAAGGAAGCAAATAGGACTCACTCGGATAGGTTGAAATCCGCATTCACCCGCAGAGGGTGTCTTTATTCTCTCTCTCACAGAACTTATTACAGTCAGACCACCAACGAGGGTCCGCCGGCTGTTAAAGAAGCATTCGCTCCAAAGCAAGAGTATTCTGGGGCTACTCTTTATCAACACATGAAAAAAAGAACCTCTTTTATTGCTTCCCGCCCGCACAGCTGCATTGAAATGCATGAGAGATAATGTCAAATAGAACCTCCTTGCTTTATTCTTTTTCTTAGCAGGTAATTTACAAGAAACACTACGTCTTAGTGTGTGTGCACTTCCATTTTGAGAAAATCTTGCTTGAGTTTCAGATAAGAGACCGAAGAAGGTGCTTAAGAAGGTGGTGTAGCATTGGAATCGGGACTCCGCGATATAGTAAAGAAAGCAAGCATAACCAATACAAATTCAAAACTTAGATTGTATGCCAAGAAAGCACTTGTTTGCTGGGAAAGCACACAGTGTTCAGTATGCGCATGACAAGAAAGGGGGAACCTTATGGGATTCCTTCTTTTACCAACAATACTGTTTTGTAGTATTCCATGATTTGAACAGACCAGTTGCTGATGTTAACAACATCTCTTTTGGCATTCCTTGCTTCCAAAGTATGACACCGTGCACCCCAATAAAAAAGCGATACGCGCTTGGCAGCACAGACAAAGCAGGTGAGCAATCCACAGTGAAATAAGAAAATGAATACTCTCTTAAGAAGCAAGGGCTTTGGCTTTTCCTTCCGCAGTGTCATTACCGGTGACCCCTACATCGGCATAAACGGAATTGGTCTCCCCTCATATATCGCGAAACATAGATGGGTAAGTACTCACAACATGGCCCGGTTGCAAGACTACGTGTACAAGCGTCTCCGCGTCACTGCCCCTGAGAGGGATGCACCGGCTGATATGGAAAAGCTGGTGGATCCCTCTCATATCACATCAACTGTGTTAATGCAAGTTGACTAAAAGTCTGCCAGATGGTATTCGTATTGGGTAGGGTATGTTTTTCAAAACACTGAAATGGTAGGTAAACTCGGATATCTATCTTCTCCATTCTGTTCTACTCTATTATCAATTCGAGCTTTCCTTGCTCCTTCCGGTCAGGATTTGTTCTTCCTTGGTCTTCGGGACTAGGAGCGGGTGAACCGAGTGAGCATTTTTCTTAGAAAGTATAATCAAATTGAGTTCCAGCAAAAATACCTGACTACGGGAATGCCCAGCTTCGCCTTCCTGCGCCACTTGCGAGTATTCTTTCTCCTTCCCTTTCAAAAAGTAAGATTTTTCAATCTGGAGAATAAGAAACTTCTGGGCGATCGGGAACATGGCAATACGAGTTTCTGCATAAACGCATATATAGTTAGTATTTTGATCTTCCTGCTCCACCCTGAATATAACACTATCAAGGTAGCAGGTTCTGGTGGAGAAACAATCTTCACGGAGGAAGAAAAGATTGCTGCCACGCCTCAGCGAGGCGATAAGGTTGTATTTCATGTCTCCGGCTGTCTCGCCTGGCTATCCACGTGAAGGTGGGCTTGCCATTGAGATTTTTTTCAGGGAGTACACCTGTAAGCCTGCAGTTTCAGACAGATTGGATTTTCTGGTAAAAAGGAATGAACGTAAAAAGCTATCCCGGCCAATTTCCATAGAAAGAACCTAGGGAATGAGGTCATGCCTAAATATACATACCGCGGCAAATCATACAAGCAAGGGCTTATGTTGGTTATAACGAACGCGGAGGTTTTCGGTGTATTCGTGGGAGGATATAGAATTCATTTAGCTTACGTCATAGAAAAGCAAATAGAATCAAAGAAATTCCGTCTTTCAGTCCTACGTTCAACACATTCTCCGGCGCAATGGGATACAGAATTACCAGCAACCAGGCGTAAGAGCCATGAAACTGTATTGGACCGATTCTTCTTGCTTATTTGGGATGGAATCCCCGGTAACCCGTACGATCATAAGGACAAGACCGAAGCCAAGCCAAGCCACTATTTCACTTGGCAAGGAAGACGAGAGTAGCTCTTTTTTAGCAATGCCTGAAGTCAGCTCAGCTTCGAAAGCTTTTGTTCGAACCGTGAAAGAGTGTTTACTAGGCCCCATCTATCTATGTCCTTTCCATACTCGTCTTGCCTGACATGGAAGTGTGGTACTAAGCCCATTTCTTTCTTGGGGTGCTCTTAAGTGCTACTCCTTGTATGAGTGTAGTGAGAGGTAGTTTGTAATACTTCTAATCGGTATTGCCTCAGTGCGAGTGAAGTAGCCCATCTATATGAAGTAGCCTGAAGTCACGTATATAAGGTAAGGAGTCAATTCCTTTTCACTGGACTTATTCATTTTAGTAATCATCATCTTAAACTCTTTATTTGAGTCTTCGTTTCAAGTGTCAGAAGGAAGGTGGGTATAAAGCCAGGCCTAAGCATAGGGCAAAGACTGAACTCATTTCTCTGTCCTCAAAAGCAAAAAGCAGAGGTCGCAGGTAGGTTACGTAGTCCGTAACCATTAAAGGCTAAAGAACCATCGCATCCTCAACTTTGATTCATCACGACCTTTCAAACAAGGATTTCTATGAAAGTGAGTGCTTACAAAGTAGTTCGGTATTAAGACAAAGCATAACCTCGGTAAGAGTCTCGCACAGATACAGGTTGATGACTTCAGTGTGAGGGTGAACGCACAAAGTCCCCAGGTACCACAACCCCAGTGCGGCAGCTCTGTATGCTTTTTGTTGGATTATCTGCTTTCTTAACATTATCTTGATGCTAGAAGATAAAGTAAAGAACTTATGCCTAGCACTACCTTTTCATCTATCAATATAGAATATTGGAATAAGTAGTAGGCCCATAACGTAATTTGATAGTTTGGCAAGGTAGGACAACACTTCTGAGGGCTGGGTAGGCTGGTAGGAACTAAGACTTTGTGATAGGAAAGGATACGTTTGTGATAGGAAAGGTTACGGTTAACTTAGACTTTATCATGGATCATGGCGTAGATGAGGTTTGGCCAATAGGAGAAGGAAAAGAAGAACTCCCTTCACGAGAAGAAATCAAAGAGCTAACTGTATGTATAACCGCGTTATTGTACTTAGGGGAAGACATCTATTTAGTAGCTTTATACCACATGTTAGGCTGTCTTTGGACTCTCTAGGCTGCTTACTAATGAATGCCTTTCGAACTACTCCCTCTATGCCAGAAGTACAACAATCTGCATTTATCAATAACCAGCTATCCTCTTAACCTCTCTTTTCCTAGAAATGGAGTACTCAAAGGCTTGCATCAGGAAAGGCTTGCTCTATATTCAGTACTTGCATTCTCTTTTCTTTGACCATGGACAATGAAAGGGCATAGAGATTTTCTTCATTAGCTTACGTGATGAGGTGATACAATGGAATAGAGTTCATTAAGATACGTCAAAGATGATGGGCTTTCATGAAGTATATAATCACTAGTTCAATATCCTCTTTCATAATTTCCACATAGATCTCTGAGTCAGGCAGATAAGTACTGTATCCTAATTGCTTATCCAAGAAAAAGGAAGAAAGCATAATCTTGGCCAGATGCGCTTTCGCACTACAAGGGCCAAGAGTGTCGCTCTACAGACGAAAGTGCCAGTCTTCCTTCACGCCTCACCTGGGTTTGGCACCTTTTTCTTTGAAGTTAAGTAAGTAAGTGGCCGGAGATAGATGGACCATCTAATCCAATGTGAAGTGGGCAATTGCATTCCTCATTCAAAACTGTTGTAGCAGCTGCATGAGCAGTTTGGGAAGGATAATTTGGACTTGGTCGAGCGAGCGCATTCATTGGGTTATTAGAGGAAAGCGCCGCTCTGATGGTTTAATCGAGCGAAAGCCCGACTGGTTGATTTCACTTCAACCTTTAGCCCAGTCATCAAGCCAACAACCAGAAGACTTCTTCTTACCGTTGCTCTTGCCCACAACTAGCCAATTCGACAACTAGACATCAACAAAGCTTTCCTTCATGGCGTCAGGAAACTTTCTACATGCAGCAGCCACCGGGCGTGCTTCTCTGATCCTATACTACTATACCGGCGGGCGGGGTGCTTTACCCAACTACATATGCCTATTTGATGACCTAAAAAAAGCTACGTTGTTTACCTCTGCATAAAGCCTTGCACCCACTTTTCTTGTAAATGACTACTTTGACTGACCTATCTTTCTCGACCTATCCATGCCCAACACCACATCGTATGCCCCTAGCTCAATGACCCTCAATTAACACAGGAAGGTATGACTTTGACCCTCTAATTTCACTCCTGTACATTGACCCTCACTGCCAATTTTCTGACCATTAGCCACTGTTATGATTCAAGGCATTCTTTTGTTAACATTGAACTTTAGCTGCTTGGCTAAGGATGCATTGATTCAGCTAGTGTTGCTTCCTGTATCCAGCAGGATAGTGATTGGTTTCCCTTTGATTTGACCCCAGTGAGTAACTACCTTTTGAACTCGTAACATTAGTAGTTACTCGTCTGTTACGAACGAAAAGGGCAAAGTAGGATTGCCAGGATCTCCCTATAATGCATTCAGTGAAATACGGGGTTCATCCCCATCCGTACCCTCCTGTTGGAATTGCTCTACTCCTTCACTTATCTCCACCACTTCCTCCTCGTTCTCCTCAACATCCTCCTCTTCTTCCCAAGGGTATCTCCGGGTATTCATTAGTTTCAATTTCTTCTCTCTACACTGATGCCCTGGGGCCCATGGCTCCTTACAAGAGTAACACAATTTCTTGATTTTGGGGTTGGTGTCTGCATTAGGTTTAGTAGGGTTGTTGTATCTTTTATGCCTATTTGAAAACTAGGAGCCAGGTTTCTTCGAGAGTGAAATTTGATGATGTAGAAGATCAGTTCTGAGATTTTGAAGGCACAGATTTGGCGGGATTTTCTTCTTCCCCAACCTCGGAAACAACATCTCCCACGACACACGAATTACCCGCAACGAGTTCACTCTTCGGAAAGCCCCTACTACCTGAATAAGATCCATTCGAGAAACTTCACTGTTTGACAGGTTGTGTTCGAATTTCACACGCCCCTTTATATGGAGCCCCTTAGAAACTTCCTCCTTACGGACTACACCTCCGCTCAAAGCTTCTTTAAGGGCTCGCGCCTCTGGCTTTTCGCACGTACGTACTCACCTTTCTTTATCAGCTACCTTGCCTTTGCTCCACCTCTCTTGACTACGGACTAGGTTCCAACGCATCAAATGAAAAGCAAGCAGATGAACGAACCAAACGCAGTTTAGTTGAAAAAGCATCCCCCATCAACCTCATTCGATCCTGCCGAAGAAAGAGAGTTTAATAAGCTAGGAAGGGGCCCCCTAAGCTAGAGCTAGAAGGGCTAAGATACAAAGACAAAGTAGGCTAGAGAGAGGCACTAGCAAGACAACGCGCTGCACTCTAATCTAAGCCCCTTAACCCTGACTCTTTGTTGATGATTATGGATCGCTCCTGCCTCTATCTCGAGGTATGCTCTCTTCCACTTACTTGGATCGCTCCTTCTTTGATGCACCGGAAATCCCGGTGTCAGAGCAGCTAGTCGTACTCGTAGGTCTCCAGACTTACTAGACCTCCAACCCGGAGCTACCTAGGGCACCAGCACCTATCAGGGATTTCGCCCTGCTACAGCATGGTGGGAAGATGGAGTCAGTCTCAAAGGCGAAATCAAATGGAATTATATATTGGTTGAAATTCATTTCTTTTTTTTGATTTGCACTTTCTGCACTATTATGAAACGTTAACACATTCAACTAATTAAACGCAAGTAAAGGAGTTCAGCAAAAGGAAGAGGTCCAGCTTATCTATCTCTTCCCTGCACAAAGAAGCTAGTCTACATTACCCATGGATGGCAAATGCCCATCTGTTAGTTCAAATACCCCTCTTTTTGGCTTTTATTATGACCCCATCCTCAGATGCAAAACAGCGTTATAGTGCTTGAGGAGACTCAGAGTTAGAGGGCTAAATGAGCTAGAAGCGGGTTATGAATCACTTCTTTATTCTTCTTACATAGTTGATCTCAAGTCTGGATTTTGGCTTCGATCCTTTTTGCCGATTTTCGTTATTTGGTCTAGGAGGGGCAGATATTGAGCTCAAATTCGAATACTTGGGTGAATTCCGGTAAGGAGAAGCGAACTTTACTCCTGCTTCAAATGAGTAGCCGGGTTATACTCCAATCGCTGTCACTCTTCTTTTTCAAGGAAGAGAAGACGGAGTTCTAGCTGGAGTTACAGGAATAAGTAATCCAAAGAAGGAAAGAGCGGTCTTAAGGGACTAGTACTAATAACTCTGTCGTAGGGCGGTAAGGCAAGGAAGTCTGACTTCGGGGTATCCGTGAATGAAGTAGCCCCGAGAACTCCTACTCGTCTTTTTCGTTATACGCCTTTACCTACCCCGCGGCTGGAGTTGACTTCTTCTCGGCCCGCGTTTCTCGTATATAGCGCTTTCTTGTAGTTAACCCAGCGTTATTCTCTTATTCGGGACGAAGACTCATATAACTCCAAGTCCTACTCCCAGTTGGTTAGTCTTCCACCCCCTTCGAACGCGCTGGTCAATTACAGCCTCCGAAAAGAGCTTCTTTCTTCCCTGCTCCTAGTCCTTATAACGCGGGTGGATATTCCGTATGTATTAAATATGCATTCCTAATCGGAGTTCATTACCCTAATAGTAAGCATAACTGGAAGCATTCTAAGGTCTTAATGCATTTAGCCCATCCCCGAGAAACTCCAATACTTCTAACAATCCTGCGAATGCGCTCTAAGAAAGAAAGATTCCCCAGATCCGATACGGCTAAGAAGACTACGATCCATCTTTCCCGCCCCATTTCCCGGTGTCAGATAAGTCTCATTCACGGACAGTTACCTATCTTGCCCTAGGCCTATGCCTTCCTTTGTTCTATGGCTTCAGACCCTTATTTCTACATAGACTAGAAAGGGCTTTCAATCGTCCAAGTTGCCCGTGGGCGTCATCTCACGTGACATTTTGCGTGGGCATCGATCCGATTTCCTAAATCATTGTTGTCGGGGAGGTCTAATAAATTGACTATTGGGCTCTCTGATGCTTAGTATTCCTGACTTAGGAAAGAGAGTCTTTTATACCACCTATCTATATGGCAAGAGACAGAGCGCAAGACTTATGCTTTTGCAGTTTTGGATGCTTTTAATAGTCCCGGGAAAATAGAAATAGTGGATGAATTTTTTGATTTCCTACCAAAATTAATATTATTATTATTAGTATGAAGTCGTCTAGTGTTGTGTGTCATGTATCTTTGTGTTTTAATGCAATTCCAATTTAGTGAACTATATGGCCTGCTTGCCTGATAAAAGCCAGAGCATTGATTAAGTAACTTATGTATCATACTACGCAACTTGGATCTCAAAGTAAGGGTAATACGAAGTATCCTAGTTTGAGTTCTCATGATGCCATTTATTATTAGTTTCAAGTAATTCAAATTCGAAATAGAAGTGCGGGTAGCCTGATAAAAGGCAGACCTTTGAGTAAGGAACTTGGGGTGGTGAGCCCGAATATTAACCACTAGCATAAAATTTTTCATGGTGTTATTATTGTGTTGTTGTCTTTGAGTGGGTTCCAAACAATCTCAAGGTATTAGGATAAGGTTAGCACAATAATGTGTATTTGCTAATGATTATCCTAGGTCAGGTAGGTAGTACACATTGTAGTGTATTTGGTGTATTGTGTGTTTGATTTTTGGTATTTCCTCTAGAAGGTGCTTGATTTTGAGTTGTCATCACAGTATGCCTTCTTTTCTTTCCCTTGCTTGTGAGGTAGTCTCATAACTTTTCACGTATAGGCATGGGAAAATATCACTCACTAATTTCGAGAAAGCATGTGAATCGCTATAAAGAATCGTTTCCCTTTGATTTGACCCCAGTGAGTAACTACCTTTTGAACTCGTAACATTAGTAGTTACTCGTCTGTTACGAACGAAAAGGGCAAAGTAGGATTGCCAGGATCTCCCTATAATGCATTCAGTGAAGTACGAGGCGATGCTGCAGCAAGGAAGGAATCGTATCTCAAATTTCAGTACTTTGCTTCTAATTTGACGTATGCGGGTAAAATGGAAATAAGACGAATGTGTTTAGTAGATTTCTCTAAAGCAGAGAAGAGATCGAGACTCTAATTCTAGTTGAGATTTGAATTCCGATTTATCAGTCGGTTTCGGGAGGTGTACTTTACAGGTTATGGTACAATAACAGAAACTTGATATAGTTTGACTGGTGTTGATTCGTTTTGATAGATTGGAATCGATGTTGAAGAGAATAAAAGAAGAAAAAAGGGAAATAGGTTTATATAAGTTGCTAGGCGTTTACTGTTTCTTAGGTGGAATATCTGGCCGCTACTCCTGATCCTTATATCCAACAAAAGGGGTTTATTCCACTATGGCCCCTTAAAGGTAGCTATTTGTCATTTGAGCCCCGCCCATTCCACTTTAGTGATCTTATTGACAGAAAACCATTGACGAAATTGGAAATACACAAGCGACTAATCGAACAGAAAAAAAGATAGAAAAAACCCAGAATTCTTGAATTAATTGACATGTTAATTAAGGTTTGCATTAAGAGGATCTTGGATTGTTGGCAGTATCAAGGCTGTCCAATGAAATATGATTTGAGGACAGGTTGCATTAACAAGATTAACATATCAAATAGAGACCTCAAGGCGTAGATGTTGACTAAAGAGTTTTTCACAGCCCTAGATGAGGTAAATTGGGCACTTGAGATTTTTGGAAAGTTGGAATTTCCAGGTGAAGATGGAGGAGTGGATAACTATTAGGCGACGTCACTTCCAAAAGGTTATGAAGTGGTCAACTGGAAGGATGAATTCTATTAACTTGTCAGAAGAAATTGCTTCATTTCTGCTGATGGTTTTTTGATTAATCTTAATTGTGTGTTGTCTCCTCTATATTTTGGTCTGTATACCAGGATTATGTTGGAAAGGGGTTGAGGAGGAATTTTTTTTTCATTTGCTTAGAAATCGTCACATATGGGAAAGACATGTCAAATGATATCACTGTTTTTTCTCTTTATTAGCGAAGGTGATGACCAGCTTGACGCCTATCGTAGTCCCGGAACCAAGGAGAGCGAATTCTTTTTTTTCTCTTGGTCGGATTACCTTTGTTTGTTCTTCCACAAGCAAAGTCCCCAACGTATTCTCCTATTGGCTGGCCTATAACCAATAAGTTCAAGTGAACGATGGCTTCCAAAGGGCAAGGTTATTTAGCTGCGCCCTTCGATCGATAGTGGTGATACTTCCGCGAGAGTCTACTACTAGCTTCCTCACATGCCAAGACCCATACTCTTGATTTATACAGAATGAATATGTGCGCATTTCCTTCGGAGAGGTAAGTCTTTCTACTGTATGAAAAAATGACCAAAATCAAACCATACGACCTATATATGAGACTTTTTTTTCCGAATCAAAAAGCAGCCTTCCATCGCAACCTATTATTAGCGAACTCATTCCTCATAGGAAGGTATATTCTCTATCGAAGCCTTGCGACTGATGAGATGGGAAAGGTAAGCTGAGCAGATAAGTCACAAGGCTTGGGCTAGGCATATTGTTTAGGTAAAGTAGTAGGGTAAAGCAGTAGGTATAATAGGTAAGTAACCACGGATATGCATATGAATAGAAAGAAGGATAGAACAGACGCAGCTGCTACTGCTATTGACTCTGCTGCTCTTTCCGTTGAAAGAATAGGTTCATCATTACGTGAAGAGAAATGATCTTCCCGGGTCCCTGGCTACCTTTCTTGAGGCCTCATCTGGGCCGGAACCTTTTTAGCTAGAAAGTAGGCTTTCCGAAACTACCTCCTTCATTGATTGGTCTCCTTGGTCCCCCTGCCTATCCAAAGAGCTAGATGTCTCACTTCACCCGGGGGCAAAAACCGGGGAGGAACCGGCAGCATAGTTTTCTTCGCTATTTGAAAACAGAAGTCACCTTTTTTGACGAAACTCTACCACATTCGGATGCACGGATAGAATGGGAGCGGGCGATGGTGAATCACGCCGCTGATGGGCGGCCTTCTAACACTCACTAGACGCAAACGACACTCTATATCATAATATGGTTGTTTGAAAAACAAAACAAAGAAAAAAGAGACCAATCATACAAAGCACTCGCCTTGATCATAATATGGAACAAAGAAATACTTTTCAATGAGAAATTGACTCTGACTCTTCCCGCGGAACAAAGAGATGAATCTTATTACCCAGACCACTGAAGAAGCAAGATTGACTCTAGACTTTATTGACTGAACACTCATCGTCCTAGCCAAACAAATTGGTTGTGAACTTTTTGGAGCTCACCCTTGACACCGACCCAATCTCAAATCAAATGAAAGACGAACGAAATAGAAGAAGAAAAATTCGCCAGAAGAAAGAGACAGAGAAAAGTCTAGTTTCATCACTGAAATGGTAAAGTAAGCCAAAGGAGAAAGAAGAAGTACGAATTGCTTGTGTGTGGTATTTAATACTTGACGGAAGATGAATAGGCTAAGGCTTGCATTTCATATGATGCGCGAGGCTACGGGTACTCCTGTTGTTTACCCCGCATAATCAATACCCTACTGCGAGTGAATGAACGAGCCTATAACAGGTAGACTTTTTGGAATTGCAGCAGTAATTCAGTTCACAGGGGCGGCACTTGACCAGGATAAGGTGGATAGTCGAGCGGGATCACAAGGAGCGAGGCGATCAAAGTAGCCAATAGTGATAGGTTCCATCCTTGACGTCCCAGCGATGGCAGACGGCCACAGCATCCTTGAGTTCCAATTTCTTCATTTCCAAGCAAGGGCGGCTCTTTCTTTTAAGGTCCCTCCGTCATTCTGGAAGGAGGTAAGATGGGCTTAGTAGGGCTCGAACCTACAATATCACCGTTATGAGCGGCACGTTTCAACCAATTAAACTATAAGCCCAATCGGATCTCTACGTGCCCTTCCGAGTGGGCATCAAGAGTCGACCTTTGCTCGTACTCCTTTTTCCTTTTCCCGTGTCCGCGGGTTCTTTCTTTGTGAAGCCCTACATCGTATAGGCTCCTTCCAACGCTGGGTGGGATGGTAGACTTTGTCTTCGCCGCAAGGGGCAGTCCTTGGTCAGACCTGGAAGAAAGATCCCCACTCATTCATTCAGTGCCCGCGGTGAGACGCGACCCACAACAGTGGAGGGAGACGAAATCGGAAATTTCTTTCATGCTACACCGGGATCAGCAGCTTCCAGTGAAGACCAAACGGGTCGGGCAGGAGGAAGTTGGAGGATCGGGCGGGGAAAACGGGGTTCGAACCCGCGACTTCTGGCGTGACAGACCAGCACTCTAACCAACTGAGCTATTTCCCCCTTTTTTGAATACTGTAACTTCCACAGTAACCTACCGGAATTTTGCACTTTACCAAAAAAAGTAGCTGTACAAAAGAATGCCCTTCCCCGTCAGGTAAATTTTGGCCTTTTTACGAAAGTAGAAAGAAAGAAAAGGCTCGGCTCGCGAAGGGGACTAGGCTAACTATCAGCTATCAGTTAGTTGGTCCTACGCGCCACTTCAGTTGACAAAAGCGAAGAAGCTAGCGCACGCTGCGAACTTTCCTTTGTTCGCCTTCTTTCTAAAAGGCCTACTGACCTGAGGGCGTAGCAGCCGCTTACTCAATCCATAATCAGACGACCTAGTTGAAAAGTACCAAAACAACTTCAGCCTACATACCACTACATCAGCCTGCACTCTTCCTATGAACCGATCGTCAGAGGTATGAGCTTTCGGCAATAGGTGCTGCGGTCAACTAGACCAAAGAGGAAGGTCTACTAGCGCCAGCTATTAGTGGGCTTGTTTTTTCTTTTCTTCTATGGAAATACCGAATCTAATTCACCCGTCTTGCCGAAGAAAGAAGACTCTGTATGGGACAAGGCCTAGAAGTACAAGTGGGAAAACGTATGGGCACTCTCAAACTCACTACTTGGGTGACGAAAGACGCCCCTGCGTTGGAAGGAGCGAGCCTACCCCCCGGAGGGGCCCCCGGCTTCTGGTTCCTCTCGGAGAAAGGCTGTCTACAAGAAGCTGGCAGAGCTTAGGCCATTGGACCACATCCATCCTCCTACCTCCAAAGTCACCCAACTAGTGAATGAACGAGCCCAGTTTCTTCGTTCTTCGAATTACGCTAGTAGAGAGTAGAGACTAATTCCTGGAGGCTAATGAATGAAGATACTACTCGACTCCCAGTGGATCCTTCTTCTCCCTTTTCATTGAAGGAACCAAGCCTGGAACACATTTCCAACAATCAACTTCCCACTTTGGGTGTCCCCTTTCTTTGACGATTCCGCTGCGTCTTTAGAAAAAAAGGAGAAGGAAAGGCAGGGGTGGCTAGTCAGAAAAGCTACTATCAAAAGAAATTCGAATTCTGAATGAATCCAACCTCCCCAAGTAGGATTCGAACCTACGACCAATCAGTTAACAGCCGACCGCTCTACCACTGAGCTACTGAGGAACAACGGACTGAAGGAAACCGACTCTCATTCTTTGGACCCACCGCAGACCGAAAAGAAAAAAAGTGCGTAACTTTTTCTTTTTCACATACATACACCGAACAAGCACCGGCTGCCTGCGCGAAAGCCGGTGCGCGTTAGGCGCATCCGTTTTCTTGCAACGAGTAACTACTACTTCTTTTGGTTCTCTTTTGTTAGGAGGAGCAGTGAGCAACTACTAATGTTGCGAACAAAGGACACGTTCTACGTGTATCTCTCATGCCGTAGTTCCTCACTGAGTGAAAAGAGTAGTTCCTCACTGAGTTCAAGGGGTAGTTCCTCACTGAGTGAAAAGGGGGCTCTGGGCTTTGAGTGAATTCACTCGGTGGGGTCGTGTTAAGTTTCGAAATTCTCACATTGTAGCATCCTTATTGGTAATCTAGCTTTTACTTGAGCCCTTTAAAGAACTCCGCCAGAACTCTTAATATGAAAATACACATCATAAAATGACGCATCGAGCGAGACGAGACCATTCTCCCCCATTGTGAAAGACGTTTTCGACCAACAACATCGACTAATATCCAGCTTCCTTTCTTTTTTCACATAAAATCTTTTTCTACGATGAGTGTAATGTTTAACAAGATATTTCTGAATTCCTTCGATCTCATAGATATCATCCCATGTGTTGAGTTCTTTCATCTCTTATTCCAGACGTTGATCGACTTGCATAACTTGTGCCGCCTATCGCTGGCTTCAGCAAGACGCCACCCAATAAATAATGAATGTGGAATCAGACATCCATGGCAAAACCTGCCCTGCTATACTGCCCACCCCATCTGAGCTTTGGACTCTAGAAGTAGTGTCTCCACCCCCGCAGTCATCCTGTGTGTTGCTCACCTTCCGCCTCCGCCCCCATTGTTTCGAGACAGACCACCTACGTAAGTAGTCTTCTCTTCTATTTTGATTTCAAGCTCAGGCTCTATTTTAAGCTCAAGGTTCGTAAAAGGCTTCTTTGGTTCTCTTTTTGGTGAGAAAAATTGGGCTTTTCGTTCGTAACAGACGATACACTACGGCATGTTCCTTTTGGAGAGATACACTACGTTCGTGTATCTCTCAAAAGCGTAACAGACGAGTAACTACTAATGTGTCCTTTGTTCGCAACATTAGTAGTTGCTCACTGAGTGAAAAAGGTAGTTACTCACTGAGTTCAAAAGGTAGTTCCTCACTGAGTGAAAAGAGTAGTTACTCACTGGGGCAATTTTCGGTCCTGTTGCTTCTGTCAAGTTTCATTTGTTCTTGAAACATACTATACTTCATTTTGAAGTACATTTCTAAGGGCTAACTGGAATTCATCCTTTTTAGTCAACCTGCGGGTCCAAGTCTCATGAAAAATTTCTATGGGTCTATCTCGACCAGGTTGAGTTACACCTATCGGGCCGGTAAACAACTGCAAGCTCTAGTCAAAAAGAAACCTGAAGTTAGTAGGATCATACATAGAATATGCTAACAAGAAAGAACTTTCTCTTTGATGCAAGACAGGGTCTTTACTGATACACCCATGCGGGCTTGAGGCACTTCTGACAGCCTCTTGCTCATCCCTCTGGTTTAACTCCTTTGTGCACGCAATACTGACTGTGCCCAGCGAGTGGATTTATTCACGAGCCTAGAACGAGATATCACTCGCTGCCTAAAAAGCGAGCTACAGAATGTAGCGAGCTTATTCCATTATTGGGGGGTGAAGCCTGCTTTCACCATGGTTGTGGGGCCACCCACCCGGTACAGGTAAGACGGACACTGCGGTGCAGATAAACAATGTTCTTTACCAGAATTGCCCCTCTCAAGGGACACTTATCTTCACTCACTCCAATCAAGCATTGAATGATCCGTTCGAAAAGATCATGCGGGTATGTTTCTTCTTTGAATTGGAATTGAAATGTATGTTGATATATGTAGAGTCTATGAACTTGTAGGTTCCCTAGTTTCATATAGAAATACCAAGCTCAATAATATTGAATGATTTTGAGGGAATGGTGATATGGCCAAACTAAGTTTATTAAGATCACAGCAGGTCGACAGGAACCTAAAACAGGTATTGGTAAGGTGGTCACCCAAGACGAGTACTTGGACTATAAGATTACCATGCTGTCTGCTTTGTCAACATTCAGCTTGTACAAACAAACTTTACTAAACCAAACCTGAACAGCCAAACAATTTTTCAGTAGCATGATTCAAAACGAATTTCTTCAGGGGACACAAGTTACTACAACGGCACTGCTCTTTACTCTTCTGTACAATATCTACTATCTCTGATGGCTAATGCATTCCTTTGACATCTTTTATAGCGACATGCGTGCTGCCAAGCATTGCAAAGCTTTCTTCTTTTCCTGTAGCTGTCTCCCTACACTTTTCGGGTGGCCTACCTTGACTTTGACCATTTTCCCGACTTTTCCTTGCTAGACCAAGCAGATACGCCACCGCACTGGTACGGGAAAGTCCCAAGGTAAGGCGCCAGAACAAGCAAGTACACAACTGATTGGCATCAGGGAACCGAGCAAGTGAACAAGCTATGGACTTCTGAGCCCAGAAGAGTTAGCCTAGCCCGGGGGTTGAAAAATCTATAGATAGTGCCATTTTCATAAATAATTATTAAGTACTGTAGGGATGTGTTGTCGAACCGAACAAAACCTTGAGAAAACGAACATTCAAAACTCCGCAGCAGTTCAAAAGATGCACCAAAGAAGTCAGGCTTGGTACTGGCATATACTGCCCGTAAGGGTCCGCAGCCTATGCGAGAAAAGCCAGGTTAGGTTTAGTAGGGCTTTCTTTGTTATGGTTCAATGCAAAATCGAATCGAACGAAACTTGAACTATACCAGTGGAAGGCATGACCGCTTTGGATCTTTCTAGTTGGGCAGTTTATGGTAAAGGACCTCAACCACTCTGGTAAAATCTGCCAAATTATACTGTGGCATGCTCTAAAAGCACCTGAGAAAGGGTGATGAATAACCCCAGTATAAGCGCTTTCCAATATTATTATGAAACATCTGCGTATATTATGTTAAGCAATAACTAAAATGGTACTTATTGATTGTTTGATAGGATTTTTCGCTGGAGATGTCCGGCCACCAAGCAAGTACTGGTAAGAAACTAAGAACCCAACTAGAGATGGGCTTAAGTCGGGATGAGGCCTCGTCAGCAATTGAGAGATGCGGTATGTTTCAACCAAGAGAATCAATTCTTTTGCTTATGAACCTGACTTTCCGAAAACATTTCTTGATGAGTGAGCCAACTCTACTGATTTGGAAAGGCAGCATCCGCCTACAACATTTTCCAACGTCAGCCTTTTCCCAACTATCTGATTGGAGAACTTGACCTACGTACTTCTTTCTCGCTATGCCTCAACAAACGTTTCTATTCAATAAGCATTCCCTCGTTTCTCTGAGTTTCCGCTAAAAGAGAAGTGGGTAGAGAAAATGGATTGTTTGCGGAGCTAGGTCTTTCTACTCATTTCAAAAAGCAAGGAATACCCCCCTTGGTGCTCGTGGTGCAGCATAACCATCTTCTTTGCCTTAAACCTGTGATCGATCACTGAGAAAAACCGTCAAGTTGGTAGTCAAGTGAATCAATCTATTCAGTAAATAGGTTTAGTAAGCTCTAAAGGGGCGCCCAACCAATTGCATTATGCCCTTTAGTCACCAGCCTTTGGGGCTGCAAACCTTTCCTCCTCTTCTGCACTCACCAAAGAAGTGGAAAATCTGCTTCTTTGTCCTTTGTTGCTAGTAGAGCTGTCGAACTGGACGGGATCTTTCTTTCTACGCAAATAAAAGGGCTAAATGCAGGAGTCGTGGATAGACCAGTTGAATCGACTAGAGACGAGACCTTGGAAATGGGAAATAGCCTTTTTGATGCTCTCGATGAGAGATAGTCCATCTGAGCTCCTACAAGAAAAAAATACGCCTGCCTAGTAAGCAGATCCGGAGCTTTTCTATTGACTCCTCTTCTCGGGCACAAAAGACTGAACACAAGCCCCATCTCAATCGAGAAGAAAAAGGGTAATTGAAATCAAAACTCGGCACAGCCGATCATGGTACCACAGCCCCCAAAACCCGCTCTGAACACTGTTTGCCTCTTCCGCACCACAACACCTTTGAAAACACCGCTCGAATTGTAACAGATCAAATCGCTATTGAATATCTCAAGGCTCAATTATGGGGAGAAGAGAGACGCACTCCAAATGAAGGGGTCGAGAAGGGGAAGAAGTACAGTATGCCTTTTCCCACTTACAACGACCTACAAGCCTATATCCTGAGGTATGAAATCAGAAAATTTCTTTGAGAACTTGTCTTAATCACTGATTTGATCTAGATAGAGGATGACGACTCTGTCCTCTTTATCACTGACCAGGGAAGGGCCAACAACGTTATGGCCACTACTCCCATTCCCAACAAGCGCCCCAAGCGTCGCTTCCGCCCAAACAAGACAGTCCCTAAGGCTGTTTTCACCCAAACTCTTCCTTTTCCTGTGACTCGGGTTAAGGCCCCAAGCGCAAAGTAATGGAGGTCTCTCAGAATGAATTGGTGGTACAACCCCAGCTCCCAGTTAGCAACTCCTTCGCCCCATTAAGGGTAGTGAAGAAGAACTCTCCTAGGGCATCTCTTCGCACAATAGGAGAGTTACCCATTGTTTATGAGACTCAGTCAGCCCCGGTTCAAGCAAGGGTTGTCCAACCTGTGGAGGCGATCCATAAGACCTACCAAATTGTCAAAAACAAGAAGGGAAAGAGGAGGGTCAGAGCAATGGCCCCAACATCCAACCAAAACAAACCGCCTCGCACTCCCGTGCATGAACGACTGACTTTTCCTCGCACTCCTGTCAAGGAAAGCCGAACCAAGGGGACAGGAACGAATGATTCGGCTCGACAACTGAGCCACAAAATAGGCTTGCCAACAACGAAGGTATGGAGGCCTAAACAACGGAAGGAGAAGAGATTCGATCTCCGAGAGAAGTTAGATGCTGCCAAGTCCCATCCATCTTGAGGAAATGAGACGAAAGACTGCGAGAGGTCTGAAACACACGACAAAGTGGTAATCCGCGGTGGCCAACCACAAGTTGAGCGAGCAAACGATTTATCGACAGATCAATAAGAGACAGCGATTGGTCTGGCGTGAGAAAGTACCAAAAGAGCAGGCCACTGTCTACATGATAAGTGTAGAAGAAGAACCCGAAGAGTATGCTACTGTGTATATGGCTAACACTAGATCGAAAAAGGAGAAAAATGAACAAGATGAAACCTCTACCAGTGGACCACAAGGGCCCCTCGATCAGCACGAAGAAGACAAAGACAAAGGAAAGGATGATGGAGGTTCTGACAAAGATGATGAGGTAGCTCGGTTGAGAAGAGAATTGGAGCAAAGAGACCAACAAATAGCCGCCTTGCACTTAGAAAATGGGAATGCCACAAGATTATGCATGGAGTTGCATAACTTTTGAGCCAAAAAAGGTTGAATTGCCGAAATGGCTCATGGAGAGACTGGCCCCACTGTTGGTAACTCTAGTGCTTCTAAGCCCGATTCCGAAAGGCCAGGAAAGAGTGCCTCTAAAGCCAAGACAAGCAGTGAGAATGCCAAGCATGCATTTGGAAAAGAAGAGGAAGGACCAAGTAGCACCTCTTACGAGACTCTGGGATTGTCAGGGGTGACAAAGCAGGAATTACAAGAGAGGAGAAACCTGCAACTACACGCTGCGGGGGCGGGGCACCTCGTTCGTCCTCTGAGGCGATCAGGGAGACCATATCCCAAGGAATATGACTCCATAAGGTACCCGGATGGGTATGTCATCCCTAAGTTCAGGATGTTGAAAGGAATAAACACAAAGAACATCAGTCCTGACCAACACTTGGCACATTTCATAGCCTCGTGTGGTAATTCGGCGGGAGTTGAAGAACTGCTCCTACTCCGTCAGTTTTCGCAAAGTCTCACAGGACCGGCCTTTGATTGGTACGCGTCGCTGGAAGACAACAGCATCAAGACCTGGGATGATATGGTAGATGCGTTCCGAGCTAAGTTCATCACAATCAAGAGCAGGGTGACGATTGCGGATGTGGTGAATGAAAAGCCTAAAAAGAACGAATCAATTGTTGAGTATGTCAACCGATGGAGGAGTTTGAGTTCCCAATGTTTTCATCCAATCTCTGAGGAAGATGCAGTCGATCTTTTAATAAATAACATGGATGATTGGATAAAGCCGTTCCTAAGCTCTTCTGACATCCACAAGTATGAGAAGCTGATCACACATGTGTCTCGACTAGAACCATTGGGCCCAAGTATGTGTCCCGAGTTCTTTCAAAACAAGTTGAAGAAAAAGGATGGAAAGAAGGCCAGTACTAAGGCGGTTCAGACGTATCATAATTCCGCCCGTAATTCAGGCGTTTATAGCAACAAAAACCAAGATAGCAACAATATTAATAATGGCGAAAAATCCAAGTTCACTAAATAAACCCTAACCGACAAAATGAGTAAGCCATATTCATTCAAAAAGGAGAAGACAGCTAAGCTTTTCAAAGCAGCTCTGAAGAAAGGGCTTGAACTGCCACCTTGCAAGAGGCCATAAGAAATGGATAGGACAGACGAACCAAACTACTGTCTCTATCACCGCGTGTTGGGGCACACAATTGAGAATTGCTATGTCTTTAAGGATTGGCTGGAACAGACAATCCAATCTGGAGACATTGGCATTGACGAGGATGCTAAGCAGAACCCGGCACCCCATGCTCAAGCAAACATGATCTCCCATACCAATTTTGAAGAAGAAGATGAATCTATTGAACCTTGGACAGTACACTTGACGAGGAAAACAAGAAAAATGCTCCAAAAACTACAACAAGAGCCAGGGATTAAGTGGAAGAATGAGATAACTCCTGTAATTCCTCCTGAACCAAAAGAAAAGCCCGCCCAGTGATCCTTAAGAAATCAAACAAGAAGAAAAAGGACAAGAAGCCTGTGGAACCAGCAAAGGAACCTGAGCTCACAGCCATAGAAAAGCACATCCAGGAAATGGAAAAGTACGAGCAAGGTACACCAATTCCGGCAATGCTGGCGGACTGCATCTCAGAGGAAGATCTGCAACGTCTTCTGGGACTAAGCGAAGGGGAAATAGAAGAGAATGAAGCAAGAGTCAGAAAGGCCAATTTTGAGGTGGCTAAAAAGGAGAAGAACAAAGGCAAAGCCAAAGAGGCGGGAGATGAAGCAGGGCCAAGTGAGAAATCCAAGAACGACGCAGGAGACTACAATGTGCTGGCCCACTTGCGCAAGATCCCTGCCTTACTGAGTGTCTTCGATGCTTTGATGATGTCACAAGACTTGCGTGAGGTGCTCATTCATGCACTTCAGAATCCCGAGACCAAGCCTATTTTGCTGAAAAAAGCATGCAGGAGGCCTTGTACATTGACCAAACAACAGCCATAACCTTTGATGACAATGACCTGCTAGTTGGAACGTCAGAGCATAACCGACCCTTGTACATCACAGGAGTTACAGGCGGGTCAAAAGTCAATCGCATCCTTGTTGATCCGGGAGCATCTATCAACATCCTCCCTCTAAAGACACTAAGGCAATTCTCCCTTAATGCCAAGCATCTATCAAAGGAAAAGATATTCATTCACGGGTTCAACCAGAATTCCCAGAAAGCGCTAGGAGCAATAACCCTATCTCTCCGGTTCGGGGATATAGATACAGAAGCCAAGTTCTATGTCATTGATGCAGAAACATCTGACAAGGCATTGCTAGGAAGACCATGGTTGCATGAAACCTACTTGGTGCCATCAACCCTCCACCAATGTCTCAAGTATATCAAGGATGGAAAACAAAAGAGGATCAAAGGAGATATTCACCCGTTTTCGGTACATGAGATAGGTCTTAGTGATGCAAAATACTTCTTAACCCCATCTCCCAAACCCACACCATCAAACCAGAAACCTTTACAACCTCAGACTACAGAAACGAGTCAAGTTTCAAGAAGGGACAAGACCAAAAAACCATTGCAGGTTATAAACCCAAAAGGCGCATTGACTGAAACTCAACAGAAGCCAAACCGAAAGGCATCCACACAAACTTATATGATTTACCTTGGAAGCGATAGTGATTCTGAGGCATCAGAAGGCAAAATTGCCGGTGAAACACCTGATTATAGCTCTGATAACAGCAAGGATTCGTCAAGTCAAACTTCGTTAGTGGTTGAGGGGGTGCCAGATAAGCATTCAAAAGACCTCCCGCCAAGAGAAGTGCACCAAGTCAGGGGGCTCCAGACTTTCTTTGTCCCACCAAAGATTTAATATGTGTTTGGACGAGAAGTGGTGCACAAAGGGATTTTTTTCTACAAACCCGAGGAGATAAACCCTTCAAACAAAGGTACAGATCCTGAAAATTGGGATAGATGGTTGGTGGATGGCGATATGGCAGAATCAATGGTAAGAGTAGAATGTTGTGGGTTCTATGGGAGGGAACTCATGCCCCTCTTTGAAAAGGCACATTGTTTCGACCCCATTTCAAAGTCGAGAATGAAATTGTTCCAGAGACTATGGAATGGCACTTCTCGGAAAGTGATGGGAGTCGATGGAAAGATGAAAAACACCCGAGGATTAGGGTATGTAGATTACTTTGAAGATAGAGACCTCTCAAAGATATATGAGGGTTTTCGAGGCATTAGCGGCCAAACACATTTTTGTTCATTGATGTGTGACACAGATGAGCCATACTTCTCTTGTCACATGGCGGGAGAAGAAGTGATTGAGGATGAAGAGCAGTTCATACTAGCTGCAAAGAATGCACCCAAAGAGCTTGAAGAAGGCGGACAAAATACAATTGACGAGTTGCTTGAGATCAACTTAGGAACGAAAGAAGAGCCCCGACCAACCTTCATCAATGCATCCCTTTCACCTGAAAGACAAGAACAACTCAAGGCATTTCTTACGCAGTATATTGATTGCTTTGCTTGGAATTCTAATGAGATGCCAGGTCTGAATTCTGAGGTAGCAGTACATAAGTGAAAAATCAACAAAGATGCCAAACCTGTCAAACAAGCACCCCGAAGGATGAGAGTAGAGCTAGAAGAGAAGGTAACGGCCGAAGTTAATAAACTTCTTGATGCGGGATTCATCATAGAAGAAGATAACCCCGAATGGTTAGCAAGTGTAGTCCCTGTCAAGAAGAAAAATGGAAAAATTCGTGTTTGTGTGGACTTTAGAGATTTGAACAAGGCTTGTCCAAAAGATGACTTTCCTTTGCCAGTGACTGAAATCATTATTGACCATACCTCATCATACGAGATATTCTCATTTATGGATGGATACTCTGGATACAATAAAATCAAGATGGATGAGGAAGATCAAAAGAACACAGCCTTCCGTACACCAATCGGAGTCTATTGCTACAAAGTGATGCCATTCGGGCTTCAAAATGCCGGAGCAACTTATCAACGTGCCATGACCAAGATCTTTGATGACTTGATACATAAAGTGGTCGAGTGCTATGTTGATGACTTAGTAAGTAGTAAAAGCACATTCACAAGATGAGCACCTCCAATACCTGAAGATTGTGTTCGATCGGTTGAGACAACATGCTTTGAAGCTTAACCCATTAAAATGCGCTTTCATGGTATCATCAGGCAAATTTCTAGGCTTCGTTGTTAGACACAGAGGAATCGAGACCCCGAAAAAATCAAGGCGATCCAAGAGATGCCTCCTCCTAAGAACCTCAAACAACTCCGATCACTTCAAGGAAAATTGGCATACATTAGGAGGTTTCTCGCCACTTATCCGGGAGGATAAAGCCCTTCACGAGACTTACCAAGAAGGATATCCCGTTCAGGTGGGATGATGAATGCCAGAAAGCTTTAGATGACATAAAGCAATACCTTCTCAAACCGCCGGTACTCTCGGCACCTATTCCAGGAAAGGCCCTTATCCTTTACACAACTGCATTGGATGGATCCTTTTTTGCATTATTGGCACAGGAAAATGAGCAGGGCAAAGAGAATGCACTCTATTATCTCAGTCGCATGTTAGTGGGGGCAGAACACGCATATTCACCGATTGAGAAACATTGCCTAGCATTAGTGTTTGTTGCCAAAAAGCTAAGGCACTACATGCTGGCGCACAAAGTCATCCTTATATCCAAGGTAGACCCGCTAAGGTACCTTATGACCAGACCTATGCTCACGGGTAGATTAGCAAGATGGGCAATCTCTTTGATGGAGTGCGACATCACATATGCTCCACAAAAAGCTATTAAAGTCAAAGCACTGGCCGACTTTCTAGCAGCACATCCGATTCCGGATGATTCTCCTCTAGCAAGACAGGAATGCTTTGACTCTTGCTAGCATGAATGCGATGCGAAGATAATGGATACAGATTGGAACCTGGACTATTACACCGTATAACCTCTTTCTTCGTTGAGAAGAGTGCTCGCAGGGCCTCCACAACAAACCATAGAAGACAGCTCTCCTTTCGGTCGAACCCTAGGAAAGACGACTTGACCTTTTTCGTAGATAGTCTGAGTTCGAGCTACTGTAGTCTCCCCCGTTGACCTTCTTTAGGAGATAGAATCTTCAATTAGTGGACAGGACTCCAAGACTTGCTCCGAAGTACGAGCCTCATAAAGAAGAGCCGCGCCCCTGTGATTTGATAAGAAGAAAAGGGGGCGGCTAGCTAGGCCGCCTACTCTTTTCTTTTCCACACCGACGCCTTCTTTTCAAATCGGGTGTATAGCTCAGTTGGTAGAGCATTGGGCTTTTAACCTAATGGTCGCAGGTTCAAGTCCTGCTATACCCAAACCTACCTGACACTCTACTATGAGTAAGGATGCTTAGTAGCCTTCTTCAAAGATCACTCTTTGGCCTTTGGACTCGCTTCGGCGACTTCGCTCGCCGTCCTTTCAGGGGCAAGGGGGGGTGAGGTAAGGATTTGTATAAGAGTGGTTCGGTCATTCTTTGATAATATCAAAAGAGACTGCTAGTGGAGGGGCTCTCGAGGTCGGACGCCTTCGTTGTATGCGAAAAAATGGAATGGAACTTTACGCTTTTCAAACAGTTATTAGTCAACATGCCCCTGCTATGAAAATGCCAATTCACTAGCAAGGCGCGGGGCGGTGGTATTGGTGTGCACAGTTGCAGGTTTATGCACTTGTAGCCTTTCCTTTTCAGGTACCCCCCCCTGTTGTCTGTGTTGTATAATGATTAGTGAAGGGCGCGAGCGTGGCAACTTCAACTGGCTTTCTATTTGCAAATTCCTAGTAGGCCAGTGTCCCTTTCAAATTGGTTACGGGGGCCTACCTCTTGAAGTCAGCTGGAGTCTATCCCAACGGGTAGGGATACGGGTCCAGGTTTGACCAGAAAGTCTAAGTTTCTACTTTTTGACCATCCCCTGCCCCTTCTACTTTTTATCCTTTTTTCAGTAGTAGCCTATGGACAAGGAGTATTTTCTACTGGGATTTATCCAATTGGCATTGAAGTAGGACTTTGTGAATAAAGTGATAGTTCCCATCCAGTGTAAGGGCTTTGCGAGCCTTCTAGAGTGCCCAACATCGAGAGGGAGTACTTTCACTGAAGAGTCGCAATAGTTTGTTTCAGTCTCCCCTTCTATTCTTGCTTCCATTCGATATCGTTTCCTTCCCCGACGCATGAAGACTCTCCCTAGTAGATTTTGATAGGAGCCGGTCGATAGTAGAGTAGTTCTTTGCTTCCATCCTATACGAAGGAGGGCCTGCAACGATGAGGGAAACTATACCAGCCGGGGCACGGAAGGAGAGAAAAGAAACTATAAAGCACAGACTGCATAGGAAATAAGGATCTTATTTGCTGAACCTGTCAAGATGCTCTTTTTTGAATAAAAGAGAAGAGCAAAGACTGAGGTTGAGTAATACCGGAGTGAGAACTTTTTGAGTTTATTATTTCGGCTTTTTACTTTCGATTTGACGAGGTTAGTAGCGAGTTAAAAGGTTCGAAAGGAAGTCCCGTATCCCCGGTCTTTATGAATTCATTCCTTCATAAACTTGACTGACCTGGATGGAGTTTGAAAAGATGGAGTTTATTCTGCCCGGGTCAAGTGAGCTTACACGATTAATCTACTATGCGAGGTACGCAGACGACATGCGCTTCGGTATTCCAATACTGGGGCGGCGGAGGTCTGTCTTACGATCTGAAGATACTACTCGAGGACACCCTCGGTCGTGGCTTTAGTGAGCTGCGGTTGGAGTACACTTCCAAGGAGCTTCGGGGAGGGTTCACGTGGAAAAGAGGAGCCCTGGGAATTTCAAAGTACTCGGTTTGATATTGTCATTGGATACCGAAGGTAGGCTTCCCACCCCACTCGAATTCCCGCTAAGCGCTGGAGAAGTATACTTACAGTAGATATTCCGCAGTATATATTCTGATGGATCGGTTGAAGACCCGAAATCGTACCTGAATCGGGGTGAACTAACACAGGGACTTTTCGATGCGCTCCCAGTACTTCTGGAGTAGGCTACCCAGAGGCTAGAGAGAAAATAAGAGGCCCCGAAGAACCATGGTTCCAGAATAAATGTTGGAATCTATGTTCTTGGACTTTGGCTAGGTTCACCAAGTGGATTTTGAAAGAAAAGTTGTTGGCAATGGGAACGGTGGGAAAGCAAGGTATTCGGGTTCCACCAGCTCTTAAGCGCACCCATTGGCATTGACTGCATGGGATCCAAAAGACTTCCAGTTTCGTGAACGTGTCCATAACTTGATCGGGGATAGAATTCGGATGAATACACGGCGCAAAACATAAGAGATGATGTGAGTTTCATAGCTCAATGAATTCAATATAGCTTAAATAAGCTTAAGCTAACCAATTGGAATTCAACATGCTTTTAGGAACCTTTGCTAAAGAAAAAGCTAGAGAATCCAGCTCTCCTAGCCGGGAACTGGTCCCAGCTATGTATAACATGCAAGATTCTCTCTATCTCTCCTTGTTTCGCTCCCCTACTTGACTTGTTCTTGTGGCCACCAGCCGCCCGCCCTCTTGTTACTGATCGAACTGAGCTTACCTCAAACAAAGAAAGCCGAAGATTTACCAGCATACACCCAATAGCTTAACATCGTTAACATCATTCCCATCTGCGCGTGTATATAAACCGCTTCTTTTCATTCAATAAGGATGACTGACAACTCGGCTCTAGCTAGATGCTTTTTGCCAGGGAGGGGACCTACTATCTACTTAACCGCTAGGCACCAAGGAGGACGGACCTGTCTTTGGGAGCAAGGCAGACGGGTACCCTTAACGAGTGCAATCCACCTAGTTAACTAAGAGGTGCGTAGCGCTTCAAAACGGATAGAACTTGAAGAAAATTGTGATGTTGGTGGATCCGGATCCATTTCCTAATACCATGCCAGTTCACATGTTGACTCCGTGGTATTGGACACGTCATCTGAAGAGCCGAAAAAGGCTAGTGCTTTTCGTCAATTGAGCAAGTTCCAAGGAGCCAATACATGGCCGGACAGTCCAGTACTTTGTGCTCGCTGCCCGACAGAATAAAAGACAGAAGTAAGAGTCGAAGCTGGCTATAAGATTAGTTGCTGGAGCTTTCGTTTCGATAGAGTTACCCAGTAAGATAGAATACAACCCACAACAATAGCATGTCGTTTATACTCTTTTAGCAGGGAATTACAGCTTGAAAGCGCAGTTAGCAGACGGATTTCTTGCCTTGAAGTTTGCATTCGAGTATGGAGCTGTAGTTTCTAGAGTTTTAGTCGCTCGCAGAAGATTAATAATACAATAGAGGGGGCTCCTCCCGGCTATAAGGGTGAAGGGCTGCTCTCAGGTTTCATATGCCCCCTTTCGTTTACATACTTTTAGCAGGAAGAATCAAAGTACAGCTCTCGGTTCGTATCTTTTACCAAGGGAGTTATGCGTTTTAATTGAGTGATTGGGCTTTCGCTTGCTCTTATCTAGAGTACTTGCTCTTATCTTTTGTATTAGCTGGTAAGACATAAGTTGAAAAGCACGAATACCAAGTCGTGGCTATAAAGGAAGTGGTCGCTGTAGTCTCTATGGGATTATACAGGCTGCTTCGTTTCACTTGTAGTTTATGTAGAATTAGCGGGTAAGGAATAAGACTCGAAGCTAGTTATCAGGCCCCAAGCCAGCTGTAAGAATGAGATTAGCTTATCAGCTTTCAAGAGCTAGTTATGAGATTGTAGTCCGGTATTCGTTTCTCTAGTTTGACCAGGAAGATTTCGAGTCAGTTCTAACAATGAAAGTCAGCTAGAAAAATTCAAGTCGCCTATCAGGTTTTAAGGTCAGGCTCGTAGTTTCAAGTCAGCTTGGAGTTTCCGTATTGGCTTTTGACTTCTGTCTGCAGACTCAAAGTACGATCTAAGGTTGCAAGGAAGCTACCAGTTTGCGAGTACGGTATAAGATTCAAAGACAGAAATTCGATTTTCAGTGGGGTATTCGGATTCTTGCTTTGACGATACCAGATTCGAAGCCGTGATATAAGGTTGTGAGCCAACTATCAGATTGACAGTCAGCTAGACCAGCTCTAAGGATTCAAGTCAGCTATTAGTTTGATCTGCCGATCTCAGAATTGGAGTTTTCAGATAGAATTGTGGTAGCCATTTCTAGAGTGTAATTCTGCCTTTGCTTTGAAGTTCTCGTATATTCCTGGAAATCTGGATTCTAGCCGTGATACTGCTTTCTCGTTTCAATGCTATTAGCTATAGTATGGAGCAGTCGTTTACCTTGTTTTACCAAGCCTGTTAGAAGGTTAAAAGCCGCAAGTGAAGTGCTCATACCCAAGCTAGCTCATTGAAGTGGTGATTTCGTATCTTGTGTTTTACCCGTGATATTGGGTGTCGCTTATGAGGCTAAAGCAAGAATACAAGTCAGCGAGCACTAGTTATAGCATGTAGTTTCTAGTCTTTTAGTAGCTCAGGTAAGGCTTAAAGCTAACAAGTCAGATTCAAAGTAAGCTGCTAGCATAATTCTAGTCATGGCATTGCTTTTTCGTATCTATTAGTCATGGCATTGCTTAGTCGTCTCCGTAGTAGTAAGTCGCTTATAACAATACAAGCTAGCTATCAGTTTGAAAGTAGGTAATAAGAGTTGAAATGCGATATGTTGTTTATGAAGCTTTAGCAGTGCAACTACCATATAAAAGTAGAAATTCAGTGGGTTTTTCGTTAATGCAAGTAAGTCTACTCAATTGCTTAGTCGTTTACGGAGTTTTCATCCCAGCCACAAGGTTCGTTGTTAGCTAGCCGAATGGAAGATTGCCTTTTCGTATCAAGAGTAGTAGTGATTGTAGCTTTCGTTTACAGAGTATTAGCTAGAAGCATGAAAGTAAGAAAGAGGTTTTCAAGTAGTGGTTACAATTCTCGTATCCCTTCCAGGTATTAGGCTGTATTAGTAGTTTCCCTAGCTCAAGTAAGTGAGATAATAGGATTTGTAGTTAGCAGGGCAGACTGCAAGTCGGTTATAAGAAGTTCAAGCCGGTTTCAGAGTATTAGTAGCTGAGGTAAGGTTTCCTCAATCTTCGGATTCAGCTTTGTGGTTTCTATACGGGTAGTAAGTAAGCAAATAAGCTATGTAGTTTCCCAAGCCAACTATAAGATTAAGAGGTTGAATTGAGACTTGAAAGCAGTAAGCGTACTGTCGTTTATAGTCTTTTACCAAGCAAGTAAGTCAGCCGTAAGACTCGAGGCCAACTAGAAGATCCAAAGGAAGGCAAGCTTGACTCGTAGTTTCTATCCGTAGCTACAAGTCGTGTTCTCTGCTATAAGCCGTAAGTGCATCTCTAGTTTACATGGTATTAGCAACTCATCAAGAAGAATGCAAAGCTGGAGTTAGAAGTGCAGTTGCTGCTGGCGTATCTAGTGTTTCATCCGAGTGGAAAGCAGGCTTTATCGGTTCCATAGCTTAACTATCCGCTAGCAGCCTTGTTATCAGATATAGGGTTGACAGTAAGCTATCAGTTTAGTCGATCCGTACCATGTATTAGGAGCCCAAGTAAGGTTTCAGGCTAGTTAGCAGATTAGTTGCTTGACTTGTCGTACCGCCTTTAGCATTCTTATGTCTTGTTAGAAGTTTTGTTGCTGAGTTGAACTCAGTGAGTAACTACTAATGTTGCGAACGAAAAGGGCTCCCAGCTATAATAATTGAAATGCGAAATCAGATTTGTAGGATTGCTTGCTCGTATAAGGAGCTGTAGTTGCAAGAGTTTTAATAAGGTTGGTTGGTCGTATCCGTATAGCTTTTATGTCTCGTATCTCTCTTCTGTTCTGACTGGTTGTTTGCTTTTGACTGCTTGTATGTCTCTTCTTATCGGGTAGTTTGTCTCTCTAGTATTACCAAGAAAGTAAGTAAATGCAAAGAAGAATTCAAGCTGTAAGCTGGTCTGTCGCTTCGAGACTTTCACCCCGGGCTATAAGTCAGAAAGTCATGATATTGGGTGTTGTATCAGTAGTATTACCAAGTACGAAAGCAGACTCGAAGACAGCTACCAGTTTGCAAGGAAGCTAGTTCAAGTCGCGTGACGTATCTAGAGTATTAGTAAGCCAACAAGAAGACCCCAAGCCTAAAAGTAGGAAATAAGGTTTTCGGTTCCGTAGTATTAAGTAGCCGTTTCCGTAAGCAAATCAGCCTTTCGTTTCTGTAGAAAAAGCTAAGATTGAAGCAGTGGGTTCCGCTGTCATATAGAAAGTATTAGGAGCTCAAGGCTCAGCTAGAAGTTAGTAAGCCAGCAAAGCCGTAAGTTAGCTTATAGTTTCCTGAGTTTTAGCCAGGAAGCAAGCAGAATAAAAGCGAGTAAGAACTGAGGCATAAATAAGACTTGAAAACCACGAGATCAAAGAGCAGAGTGGAACGTATTGGAAGAAGAAATGTACAGATGCTTATCTCTTATCATCTTAATAGACCTGCCGTCGCTAATAGCTTGTCATCTATTGGGCTTTCTACAATACCCTTCCTTTCTAGATGGATATCTTATAAGGCGAGTGAGCAGTTTGTGATTGAGTTTTAGAAGCAGTTTGCCAGCTAGTTTATCGATCATAATCTCATTAAGAGTAGTTCGATTGAAAGAAGTTTTCTTGCTTTTTTCACTGGAATGGAAGCTTCACTTTACCCAGTGAGTAACTACCTTTTTCACTCGTAACATTAGTAGTTACTCGTCTGTTACGAACGAAAAGCCTAGCCTATTTCTTATAGTCTGGGGCGTAAGTGTAATGTAGTGAAATCACTCCCTTTCATTCGCCCAACAAGCTAGTAGAATTCTTTACCATCTTGTCCGTCTGACTACTCTTGTCTATCTACCCTTTACTCTTGTCGTCCGTCTAATGAACCTTGACTGCTTTTCTGGACTTTCTCCGCTTTCTGTAGTTAGCTTTTCTACCCGATTCAAACTCTTTTCTTCCTGTCTTTCTGTCTAACGTAAGTTGATACCTACTCGTAAGTTGACACTCTTTCAGTCTGGATCTTTATACCTATTCTTGACCTACGGATCTTGCCACTCTTTCCAGCCTACTCTTTCCTATTCTTTGACTTTTTACCAACTCTTCTCTTGAGAAAAGTTAGCATCTCCTAGCGAGCTCTTCTTTCAAGCAATTCCCCTTTACTATTGATCTTTTTGAGTTCTTTGCTGGCAGTCTGTCTCATTCTCTGCCTGCCTTTCTACAAGAAGCAACAGTGATACATACATATTAGGTAGGAGTTTATGTTCACATCCACCAACCTACCAGCTGACTAGGACTATGAACATAGCCAGATTACTATTTTCTTCTATTCTCACACAAAGACGACCCTAATACATACTCTTTTGATAGATTGGAGGAGAGCCTTCCCTAGTCTCCTTAAGGAGCTCCGCGTTCTTCAAGGACGGTGGTTCAAAGCAAAGGTGTCCAATTTCTATCTCTGGCAGAATTAGGTTACACAGTGAACCAATAAGGATGTACTTTTCCAATGGGGTGAGTCTTTTCCCTCCTTTGATTGCATAAAGCAAGATCCCCTGCCTTACCTTAAGCCACCAGTGCTTGCTAGCAGGAACGAGAGCCGGTAACCTTTTATACCGCAGCATTCATTACAAGGGAGAAGGATTATTCACTGATTATGTTTCAACACTATTCAATGCTAGAGGAGAAGCTAAGAAAAAGGGACAAGCTGGTTTATCTTATATATACAAAAGACTTCTGAATTCACTATATGGGCGATTTGGTAGAAATCTAAAGAGCACAGTGACTGAGATATGTGATAAAGCAAGGAATGATGAATTGCTTCCAACTGATGGATTTCTATCAAGTGATTTATTATGTAATGAAAAATATATCTGCTCGTATTTGTAAGAGAAATTTGATGAACAAGAAACTAGCTGGTACTCTCATCTTTCGGCAGTGCAAATAGCTGCAGCCATTACATCATATGCTAGAATCTAAATGTACCCATTTATTAGTAGAGGGGATTGCTTCTACACAGATACGGATTCTGTGGTATTCCAAAATCCTAGTCCTTCAGATTTTGTTTGCAATGAAACTCTCGGAAAATTCAAGCTTGAATATCTGGCGAAAGAAGCCATTTTCCTTGCACCAAAGAGTTACTATCTTTTTGTAGATAAAGATAAAGAAGTCAAGGTACAAAAAGGAGCTATCAAGCCTTATGTCAGCCCAGAATGATACCGAGAGATGTTGATGAATACTGGCAAAAGCCAGACTGTTGAAGTAACAAATAATTTCTGAGTTGATAAGAAAAGATTGGTTGTTTTCAAACAAATTACTGAATTTCAACTAGCTTCTCCCAAATCTAAGAAAAGAACAAAAGTGGAAAAAAATGGCATCTGGGTTGATACAGAACCAGTCCATATCCAAAATATGGAAGGTGTTAGTGATAGAGCTAGATTGTTAATAGATAGGCTAGAAGCTAAACTGAAAGGAAAGAAACCTTCTAATTAGATCAAAACATGATTTCTTTGAGAATGGAGTAGTGTCGAGGCAGGCGGTAGCAGATGTAAGGCGGGTAATCCATCCTTACTGCCTAGCCAATCACCGTAGGCTATCTCATTTCTACTATGACGCACGCACATATAGGCAGGCGAGTTTTCTTTCTATTCGTATTGAGTATACGTGGCACTTGAGTGCTTTGATTCATCGTTTGGATATGGCTCTTTATTAGGAAGGACTGTGTGAGACTTGATTCTTAAGAGACTGTCTTTCATTGGTTTCACTATGATGAGTTATTCCTCATTCTCAACGCTTCTTTCATCTCTATACCAGATGTCTTGACAAGCCTCAGTACAGAACTACATATCGGTGAGTGCTTCTGTTACTGCCTCGGAGGTCTCTTCCTACTCCCTTGTCTATTGACCTTCTCGTTCTTACAATCCATCTTAGGCTTGCATCTTTACACCTAGGCGCGCTGGCTCTTCTTTAGCTTTTTCGTGATGCTTGCTTGGAGACAAGTGAACTGGACAAGATTACGATGACGCGGCACTCCCATAATCAACATCGGAAATACCCGGATCTTCTTTGGCTCATCCAAGGGATTGCTCTTGAATCCTCTATTCAATCCCACAGTCTTACATCTTATGACCTAGCGTGCGTGATATAAGGAAGGAGTCATTTGGTTTGACCTCTTCCTCTCGGCGCATGTGAACTCGACATCTTGCCCGCCCTTAAGTCAGTCATTTCTCTCCATGAGCGTATGCTGTTCTACTCTAGCGATGAATGCCACTCAAAACTCATCTCTTTGCGGGCGGGAAGTGCCCGCCCTATTTAGTAAGCATATCGATAAAGAGGTACGTATAAACTCTTTGCATGTTTATGACGTTCGTTCCCATCACAACTTCCTGCGCCCTCAGTATGGATTGGTAGCCAGACTGAGACGGGAAACACGGATTGGGCATGCATGATCAAACCATAGCGGGATACGGAGCTACTTACCCTCTGCGTTATTACCCCCCCCTTAAGCTTTTGAACCTCCTGGGCTAGCATTCGGGCAAGTATGACCATTGAGTACGTTTCAATTTGTTTTGTTGGCACTCTTCAAAACTTCTATGGTTTTCCTCCCTTCCAATTTGATGCTGACAGTTAGTGGATTCCAGGGTGTCACTTAAAGGGTACTCATTAGGATTGCTGATGAACGCAGATCTACTGAGTATGTTTATTCTCTTATTGCATCTTCGAGTTAGTTTTGTTGCTGTTGCTTATTCAATATATCCTTTTTTAGGACGAAGTATGACAAGCTGATGCTTCAAGTGAAGGAGAAAGAGGCAGAGCTGCGGGAGATCAGAGCAGACAAACATGAGAGTCAGAGAGATAGTCATCTTGCTTAGACGGTCAAGAGTATGAAAGAACGAGGTAGCTAGGGTTATTGATTCCTTGTCATCTTCCGCTTCTTCCCATAGCAGTATAGCAATTGAGCACTCACTTATATGATCTTCAAGGATGAGCAGTGAGGGGTCCTCTCGAGTGGAATTGTATTTCCTTTGTCAGCAGCAAATAACCTACCGCAGGTCAGAACTAGCTATGACAAGCTATTTGCGAATCACCGTAATCAGATGCTTGAGATGAGAACACTTCTGCTTAATATCTGCATTATCTTATTTGAGTCTATGATCAAACAACTATAACTGAATCATCTAGGTTCAAAGAGTGCCTCGCTGCATCTTCTCATTTTCTTCGCGGGAGCATGAGATGCTTGAAAAACGCCTTCCTGATTATTCGTTGATATTCTCATTTGCTTCCTTCTCATTTTTCTTTATCCAGCTTAATGGCTGTGATTAGCCTTCTCAAGTGGCCATTTTCACCACTTGCTCTTTATGGTCGCAGCCGACACTCGAAAAGCACTACTATGCCAAATTCACCTACCCTACTTTCCATTCCAGGAGCTCAAAGCACAATCCTCTCCCAACAAACAAGCAACGGATTTCGCGCACTTAGAAAGTAGGAAACCGGGGAAAAATCTCCTACCTCCCATTTTCCCTCGTAGCACCCACCACCAAATGAGAAAAAAGTAGGAATCCCGGGAAAAAAGTCCTACTTGGCAATTTGCCTAAGAAAGACTCTTTTCAAAGTACAAAAAGTAGGAATCACCTATATGCAAAACTCCTACTCCCGGCATAGAATTCATTAGATGTGATATCAGCAAGCTTTTACTGCAGCCATGAGTTCTGTGCAAGGGCATAATCAAGTGAGGGGTTCGGGGGTGGTAAGCCGACCCAGCGAGCCGACTAGAAGAAGTTGAAGCAGCTTTTCACGCGCGGACACTCAAAAAAGTGACGTAGATAGGACCTTCTGCGAGGGTCAAGTAGTTGCTCTATGGCCTTGCTGCTTCTCTTATACCAAGCTCAACTTCTTTTGTTATCTCTTCCCTCAATCTTCGGATTATTAACCATGACCGAAGAGAAGACAGATTGGGTAAACAAACTCTTTAAGGAGATTTTGGCGTTGTTTAGAGAATGAGCGACTAGATAAGCGTTAGTGAGTTTTGACTTAAGTTACGGATTGATCAAAGTGAAATTCCTCCTTCTCACTATCTATTCTTGTAGTGGTGTAGTGTAGTTGAAGAGTTTCAAGAATCAGGCAATATCCAAATTGCTTAAGTAGATGTTGATAGAGCGAAGAGCTCACCAAGGGTACCCCATCCATAAGAAAGAAGATCTGGGGAAGAAGCATCAGATTCTGCCTATGGACTTAAGCTTAACCTTGTCTCTATCTATATAGAAATACCTCAAGATCTAGTAAACCGAGCTAATCATGCGTCTGATAGGCCATAACGGAGGTTTAGGTATAGTACATCAGAGATCACACCGGTATACTAAAGCATATAATAGGCCTATATTGTTTCGTTTAGCTTGGATGAAACTATTAGGTTTCAAGCAAGAGCTCATCAACTGTGGAATGATTGGATTTGCTTCTACAGCAATATTAGCTTTCTATATGTCAGTTACTCGTTCTTCTACGGGTTCTGCTTCTCTCTATTTCTTAAGCCAACCATTGCCGGAGTTGGTGTAAAAGCAGAAAGAAGAAGGAAATTGCTTGAAAAGACTGTATTGTTTTGCTCTCAAGCAATCACCTGCCCCTCCATTGAAGCTCGAATTGAGGACTAGGAGTTGTCGTGTACCAAGAGGATATAGACTTTTCCACTGGAACGGAGTGATGGACTTTTGGAAAACTCAACCCAATGGGTGCTTCTGCCAACAACTATCAATGAATGTCTAGCTGCTCTCAACTTGACCTTGACCTCAATATGACCCTTTCTTTCATAAACAAGGAAATGCGAAAGAACTGATCTGCAGCCCGGACACCAGCACCATCAACCCTTTCTCACCACGGGGTAATACTGAGTTGGGACTTTCTACGCTGGCTGAACCTGCCCCCGAACCTGGAGCTAATTCGGAACTGGCTTTATAGGAAAAGATTAGAAGTCCTACTGCTTGTGTGGCAGCATATAGAAAAACCAGATAAGAATAACAGGCACCTAACTTAATATATTTAGATAAGCGCACTTCTCGAGATTTGGCACTTATAGCGGTGCAGATGAATTGAATCAAGAGTCACCTTTTCAGTAGACTCCTTATGAGTAGGAAGTATACGTCCGTTTCATACTAAAATGAGGACACATTTTGCACAAAAAGCATAACTGGGTAAATCAATCTGGAAATCCCACTCTTCTTGTGATGAGGGAAATTGCATTTCTTACTTTTTTTTCATACTTGTACAAGGACCAGCTTTTTCTGTAATATGGTCTTTATAGCCGGCCCCTACCCTATATAGGACAGACTTTTGAGAAGCGGGTAGTTACCATCTTCTTGGTTCCCTCCTTTTCCGTATAGCAGTTTCTTAGAAATTTGAGTGAAAGCGGACAACTGATGCCCACTTACTAGTGGGCGGGAAAAACTTTTTGAGCGAAAGCGGAGGTCGTCAGCGAGATGAGGAGAGCAAGATTGGTGAGCTGAAGTAAGGAATAGGGTCATACTCATACTACTCTTAATAAAGAAGGAACTTATTTTCGGTCAGCTTATGCCTTCTTCTGCCTAGGACCGAGCCCTTGAAGAATAAATCAAACCCTTACCACCTTGTCTCCGCAGCCTTCTGCTTCAATGAAGCCGTGTCTGACCCGGGCATTTATTTCTACTTGAACTTTTTACTCCTCTTTCTTACTTTTGCATTGAAGTTCTTCTTCTATATTCTTAAGCATTCGAAGTTATACAAAGAAAGTAGGTAGGTGCCCCCCGGCTCTTTCCTTCTCCTTCTGCTCTTACTACTTACTTCATCTATCGTAGCAGGTGTCCCTCCCTGGGTTTGTTTACTTCTCTTCTTTCTCTTTTCTTCACTCACGTCAATCTGGCTTCTTCTCTCATTTCTTTCAATGTACTGGAGCGTCATAGGTTCAACCGGCTTCGCTACCGCTTACTAATCATACTTGCCAGGAGTAAGTCATCTTCAGACCTGGGAATTCATGGCCCCTGGTCCTTACGCGTACTTCGATTGGGAGAATACAGAAGAAAACTCCAGACTTCCAAGGAAAACAGAAGAAAAAACGGTGAGCAAAAGTCAGGCACGCATATGCAAACAAAGCAGACGAAAGAATCAGTGCGCCGGAAGGAAGGGGCTGTAGAAGCAATCCTTTCACTGTAAGTACATAGGTATTGTGAAAGCCTATCTGATTGTCAGGTACAAAAACACTAGTTAAGAAGGAAAGAGGTCTGTCTTCTGAAAGCAAGAAAAAATAGGCTTCGCTCCTTGATTTACTTACTAGCTTACGGATGAGCTTTCCATCTAAACTAACTTCGAGGGATTACTCCTGGAAGGAAGAGGGGTACTGCTTAGCCGGTGGGCTTGCTTCGTTCGTCAGACCAACTTGGAAATAGGGATTTACTGCACACTCGCCGTGGGGGGTATATTTGCATTCCACGAGAAGTTGAAAGAGTGCGGTAGTGCTTTTGCCTATTTGTAGCAGGGCTCTTTGGTGCATTCCCTTGTCCTCGTGAAGTGCTCGCACCCTTCTGACTCTTCATAGCCGGGCTCTGCTGGTAAGTGCACATTCTATGCTGACTCCCTGGTACATTACCAGTGTATGGTTTTGACAAAGAGGTCCTCGAATTGAACTGCTGATGTTAGTATTTTTCTTGATCTAGGGGAGGAAGGATATGTCTCCTATGATGTTGGTGGTGTTGGGCCGGCCCTTTCATCTTCTTTGCCGCAATGCGTCTGCTCTTTCTGGTTTGGTTTGTGTCAGGCATAGCCGGGCCGAGTCGGTCTCTAGAATCTTGAGCACCTGGTCCAGGGCGAGCATGCAGCCTCAGATGGGTGCACAAAACGGCGACACGTACGGCTGCAGCAGGGAAAAATCCAGCGGGCAACGGCTATTACGTATATTAACGCTACTATGAACTGTATTATTATTAGTTGTGTTTGATGAGGCGCGAAGCGTTGGTTGAGTTTCACAATTTCGAGTGGCACACAGGTTGATTGAGAGTCAACACGCTGCAATGGGCTTGGCTCACGGATAGACCTAGCTGATCCAGTAGGCGTGGCAGAGCTACCATGATGACTCGGTGATCCAATTCAATTCATCGATTCCGGTTGTTAATGTCAACTTCAATGGGTGTGGGTGTCGCCCCCATTTCTGTATAGTCTCACCTTCTTCTTCGACCCGTCGTGCTGTGCACCGCGGAGCTCCTCCATAGAGGAGCCACTTTACTTTGGAGGGTAGGGTTCGCCAGACTGTGCTGTGACTTCTGGTCATGCGGTCTATTCGAAAGGACACAGTGCGGGGCACTAAGCTTTTAGTTTCTTTCTTTCGTTACTCTTGATGTTTTGTACAAAATATCAGTATCCTCATTATGTAGGAATTCCCTATCTATAGAATTTTTCTCAAAGTCATTATCGAAAGCTGTCTTCCTCAAGAGTCCACTGGCTTCTGACAAGATTGGGTCGTACCTGGCTGGGTTAACTCGTTTGGTCTTTCTATTGGCTGAACAAAGGAAAAGTGGGCTTTCAAAGGTAAACAGATAAGCCACTCGAGAGTACTTCATTTGATCATATATAGTGATAGCCGTCCGTGTCTTTCTTTTTGTTGAATCCCTCAAGCGTTTTTAGTGTTTGTTTCAGTTTCATACGCTACAGAGTCAAGCATAAGCTCAAGCTCGACTGAACAGGGCGCCTATCAATTTGAATTGACTCTAAAGTACGGGCATACATACCTTTTGTGTGCATTTTCATTTCCGCATATAGGCGTAGGCGTGTGTGGCTGGCCGGCCTGGCCTGCCTTTTCATCATTTTGTCAAACAGATTCTTATTTGTTTTTGCACCTCCATTAGAGAGAAGGGATTTTGAACTGATTTGCTCTTTTCTAACTAAGTCTAGAAGTCACAGACGAAGGCTACGGAAATGCAGATAAGACCTCGCTCGACAAGCGAGATATCCAGCAAAAAGAAGAAGGAAAGGTCTTGGAGAAGAAGAGCTCATCCAGTATCAATGACTCATTCCGATATGAACATAAATAAAGTGGCAATGAGAGAAGACCCCTTCAAAGATGCATTCACACAGATGCATGAGTAGCTGTACACTTTACATTTACTTCTAAGAGTCCATTTCAGCAGAAGCTTATCAGAGAATGACCCATGCTATATACGAAATATCTTGAATTTTGGATACCACGGTTGGGAATAGAAAGTATGCAAACATCACAGGAGAAGCTGTGCCGGGAGAGATATATTCGACTCGTGCTTTTCCATTATTGGCTGGCTTCCTTTTAGAAAGTTCCTCCTACGGCAGTGATCCAACAAGTTACAAGGAAGGGCGGCTTATTCTTTACCACCTTTTTTCATATATGATGATGCTAGTGCTAGCTGTCCTTATGGGATTCTAGCTTGGCTTAGGGGTTGACTAAGAGCTGGCCTAGGTAAGCGTTTATCCTGGCTGTGAGTTGGTACTTATAAGCAAAAAGCGCCGCGGCGGATAGTGGGGCAGAAAGGCAGGCAGACTTGAAACTGACTTAACAGGTAACAGCGTCGTTTTTGATTTCGTTGGACCTAAAGAGACAAGAAAATTGCGTATAATGATTCTTCATAGGCAGGCAACACCTTTTCATTTGTATACGCAATAAGTAAGGGGCATATAGAAAGATCTGTTCACTAGAAAGATTGGATCCATCAGAGCGCGCGGCAAAGGCAGCGTTTTGGAGAGCTGGCAGGTGTACAAAGGTATGCCATTCTTCTCAGCTGTTAACTCTTTATCAGAGGGTTTCCTCTTAGGATGGCGAAGCGTGGATCGAAAAGAACCGCCCATTCGAGCTAGGTAGGCTTCTGAGAAGAGGCCGTAGAATATCTTCTTTGATTGTTACTTGGGAAGATACACAATAGATAATAGGGCGGCAAGTAGGCTAAGCTACTGTTTCTATAGCACTTTCTTTTCAGAGATATGACTAGTAGTGACTTTCTAGATGACTTTCTTGTGACTAGATCAAGTAGGTATTCGTTTCTTCAGTGAAGAAAGAGTCAGAGTAGTAAGTAGTAGGCAATGGGTGGGACTAGATCTTTGGGGATAGGTATGAGTCGGGCTAGGACAAGCAGGTAATAACCTATACTAGATAGATTCTCTCTTTGCGTAGGATACTAGTAGTGATGTATGAGTAGTCGGGCATGGAGTTGATGGAGTCAATGTCGATCAATAGAGAAGAATTAGGACATGAATAAAGAAGGAAAATGAATGCATTAATATCATATCTCCTCTTTTCATTTCTTCTTAATAGGCATAGTCTAATAGGGCTAGGCTTAGTACTGTATAGGTAACATAGGCAGTATACGTTCATCTAGAACTCTCTTTCTGTGAATAGGAGTGAAATGTCATAGCTTTTATTGGAAAATAGGGCTTGCTTAGGTCAAAGTGAATCAACTCATAGATATAGGCTAATTGAATAGGCGAGCGACATAGGCATTAGGGGAAAAGGCATGGTTCCAGTTTTCGTGAGCGCTGATGAAATAGTAGTTAGCATCCGATCGGATCATAGCCTTTTGGCAGGCATGGAGGGATCGTTCTTGGGTTACAAGGAAGTCAGTAAGTAAGGAAGTAAGGAGCGCTCCAAAAAAGAAGCATTAGCCAGGCTTCGGTAAATGGTTCAAGGGTGGTTCAAAGGGGGTGGAAAGAGCTAAATAGTAGCTATCTTATCTTCCACTGTTAAAGGGCGCTAGCAAGATCAGTAGAAAAGCATGGGGCTAGGGATGTGAACCAGTAAGCTACTAGTTACTAGGGATAGGGCGAGGTTAGCTTATCGGAAAAAGGACGCAAGGCATTCTTTGTTTGTAGGTTTGGAAAGTTAGTATGTATGAGACTGCGCTGACTATATATGATCTTCTTCACCAGAGCTTCTAGAATCCTGAGATTACTTATAAGCTGGACACCTATCTATTCTCGGCTGGCTCGATACTATTGACGAGTGAATGCTATAACTAGTCCTTGGAAGAGTATTTACGGACAAGTGAGTAGTAGCGGCGCAAGCCATGCCTTCTTTGATTTAGAAGCAGTCAAAGCTCATATTGGAGAAGATTGTGCAAGGGCAACAAGTAGTTGGGAAAAAGGGGTGATTCTCCTATGCAAGATAGGGAGCGAGGGCGCAGCACTATCGAGGGGAAGAAAAAGACTGGGTGATCGGTCTATAGGAAGCTGAGACTTAGAAAGAAGATCTACTTGCTTACTACACCTACCTACGGGTAAGAAATCAAGGGAACGACTGGTTATGCAAAGTATTCAACTGGTCTATTCTCTATTACAGGGCATCCAGAATCCATTTGAGAGATTCGGAGAAAAGAGAACGACTCTTTTTTAGTCCTTTCTATGCTCTCGCCTATGCACCTCCTGCAACTTGAACCTGGGAGCTGGAACCGCCTGGAGGAGAACTAGACTGGGAACCTATTATTGACTATGCACCTAGGCATCGAAGGAAAGAAAAGTGTACCTGAAAATAGATTACTACTCCCCATCCAAGAAAAATGGGGAAACTTGCACTAGCTGGTTGATCGACCGAACTCTGACCCAGGTAAGTTAAGGTCTCATTAATAACGTCAAAGGGGTCCACTTAGTAGAGGTGGTAGACTCGTCACGCAGTTATCTCTTACTGGTACCAGACCTGCCCAAGCCCAAAAGAGAAAATCTTTTGAGAAGCGCCGCATGGGCGTCAAGTCGCTAAGCATCGAATAATTCCACAATCCTCTTTCGGTTTTTTCGTAAGTACTCAGCTTCACACTTCGTAAATTCACAGTTAGATAGCGGTCAAGATGATCTGACAAGTTATTGATCGAAGCCACACCAAAACCTTTCTTTGACTTTGATAGCACCGGACCACCCGTAGTAAGTCAGGACATCAAATCGCTGTCTTTAGGGAGTGAGCGTAGGACGAACATCAGGGCGATGAAAGTAAGGGGGGCGGGCTGGCTGCCTACATATCACTGAGATGGGCCAAGGAAGCAAAAGCACCTACTGCTCGTTCATTTCAATTTGGCGCATAAAAAGAAGGTGTCCGACCTCGAGAGTCCCTCTTCTCTTATTCTTCCTGCCAGATACTTACTGTATCGTCCTTCCTCTTGTCGAACCACATTAGCTAGAAAAGATCACACGCATATATTCGATGTGACCAGTGCCTCTCAAAGAGTGAAATGCTAACCCATGGCGCCCGCATGAAGACAACAGGGTCCCGGGATATAACATCCGGCAAGCTCTGCGCAAAGTGACGTGGGGTACCCGTTTCCATTTCTGTTTGCAGCAGTGATAAGGCAGTGGCGTATCTCCAGCTCCATTGCTTGCTGGAGAGTATGCGGGTCCTGTCGTATAATAGAGGCAGCAAGAGCATTAAACCCAGGAAAGAAAAAACAGTTGGTAGACTAAGCAAAGCATGCAAACCACCAACCTCGAGAAAAGCAAGAACTATAGGATGAGCCCATTCCTTCTACACAGACGATACCACTACGGCACGTTACGAGTGTTAGGCCTGCTCCGTTACTAGGGACAACCCACGAGAGAAAGCAGGATAGAAAGAAAGGCATCGCAGAAATTTCATTCATTATCGTCCGCATTTCACTACTGAAATGTTGCTTCCGAATCGCTGAAATCTGTCTGCTGTCTGTGTTAAGGATGTAGCGTATGAACTGTTTCGCCCAACTAGTACAGAAAGAGCATGGAAGGAAATTGAGTACGTACTTCCCGCATCGATCGACAAGAAGGAGTCATTGCACTAGAATAGACTCGCTGTTTTGCTACCTACCGCATTTCAGTCACGCACTGTTGCACATGGAAATACATAACGAATTGGCCCGGACTTGAGAAAGGGAATGATTACTCTCAGAGTGAAGTCGTGTTGTCAATGGATTGCCTTTCGCTAGAAAAGCGGGGGCTGTAGAATGACTTTCCCTGGCTGAGGCGGAGGCACTCACTCCAAGATGAGTTAATTGAGTGAGTTGGTTTGCCAGCAAGCAAGGCTGCGAAGAGGGCTGGCGAGTGCTAAGGGGGGAATTTCATAGAGAAATAGAGTTCCCGTCCGTAGTGACCTGGACACGAGATTTAGGGCGAGACGAGCGCAGTCAAAAGTAACGAAAACGCGCCTTAAAACAAAGATTCTATTACGTATCCGAAGTTCAAGCTTGAATTGCACACAGAAGGATCCTTCGCCCTCATTTAGTACAGCTACCCCAAAACCTTTGACGCTTCGTCCCTTTCAATCGCGACTGATTAAATCGATCGAAACCGTCCGCGAGGATAGGCTGGTTTGAGTCAGAAGTGGGTCCACCTTCCTAACCATTCTCGTATATGGTCTATTTTGTAGTCAGTGTCAAAATTCCTCATTCGAATTGACGCTTGAATGATTCCAGGTTTTGCACCTTCTCCGTAGCGAAAGAAGTTTCAACGCGTTGCTGGTCCAACTGTCGAATTCCCACCTTGTTTGAATGGGATTGAGCCTGGCTGGCGCTAGCTTGAGTAGCGGGTAGAAGCTTTCCAGGCCCTAGATTTGAGGTAAGATTCCGATAATAGGTAGAGGGAGCGAGTGGAATGCACGAGTTCTTGTTCGTTTTTGCTCAAAACATGTGACTAGGGTGCCTCCTAAAAAGGTGCAGTCCCCTTACTACGACTCCCTTTTCCACTCCTACTTCTTTGATAAGCTTTTTGGGCTATGCGTGATAGGTATCAAAGGAAGAGGCCTATTGGTTATAGGGCTGACCAGTCTTCAGAGACAGGTATGAACTTGTTAGCATTGTTATGGATAGGTAGCAGTTAAGTAGAAAAGCAGCCGATCACTTCTTTAACGTAGCACCGGATCTTATCCTGAAATGAAATACAATAGGAAAACATATTCGTCAACGAAAGAGTCAAGAAAAGAAAATAGGCCTCAGCCGCGTACTTAGTTCACAGAAACGAGAGCCGTGTTGAAGTTTTTTTTGTTGAAGTTGAATCGGTGAACTGAACCTCTTGCGCACACATTTTCGAAATGACGTACGATAGCCGCCCACTATTTCCCTCTTCCTTGGCCTGACCTCTTTGACTGGAAAGAGCTGTCACAAACGAATCAAACAAGCCGTACCCCTTCTCATATAGAGAACCTCAACGTGGAATGATAGTGTACCCAATCGATTGTGCATATTTGCTTGACTCCTATTGGTACCGCCATTCCAGAAAGAAGAACATAGGCTTTATAACCTGCTGGACAGAGAATCGAGAATATATCGTGCCTAAATTGACGTGCGTGCACAGCCAACTAAATGCAAACAGATTCTCCTCAATACAGATATTTCGAATATACAGAGGGTGAATGAAATCAAAGAAAGCACTACAATATAAACATCCAAGACCATATGCTTCAACAGCAGGACTCCTAAAAAAGGCGTGAACACTATAGATAGACCAACCATGTCTAAGACATGAATCCACAACATGACAAGCTATAGCTGCGTCTTTTTGGTGAATAAAGAACGCAAAGGTTGCTCTCCTAGCCTTATTCCTATCCCGCTTATCAGTTGGTACAGCAAGTGATATTTTTCTTAAGAACACGATTCTAGATCCAAGTAGTAATGTTTTTGCTTTTTACGTAATCTTGTACTGGGGTTCAATAATGGGAATTATAGCGAACAGGCCCCGGTTGAAATAGGAAGCAAACCATCCAACTTCGTTAACCAGTTTCATAAGGTTTTTGATAGCTGGAACCCGGATTTCCCAGTAATTTCTAAGGCGGAAGCCACTTTGGCAGCAACTGCTCTTTCAATACTTTATTCTAGTGCGTGTTCTAGATCCGCTATTGAACTCAAGTTAGTCTTGCCAGAAACAACCGGCATATAGATTTTGGTCATGAGTTAACGAGTAAGATGTGGGACCACCATTGCATATATCTCTTCCCCTAACATCTTCTACGGATGAGGCTTTGCACCATTAAGGATCTCCGTGTACAGATCACATATCTCTTTTCTATGACGGTCCATCCCCCCGTGGATTACAAGGTTAGTTCTTGATGCCAGATCTAGATCCAATAGAAGGCAAGACATTATTTTGTATGCACTAGAGCATCCATACTAATAGGTAAAGAACTATATGTCAGCTCGCTAAGACTCCACCCGCAAAGGTGCATTAAGCATGCAATGAATTGAAAGGGGTTCTTGGCACCTTTCGCTAATTTGCCAATTTCATGTTTTATATGCGCAAGCTCTTTCCCATCTACTTGAACTTTAGTGACAATATCTCGTGCCCAATTTGAAGCACCCTCTTTGCTTGGGAAAGATTTCTGATGAAAGCCTACAGCTTCTTCCACCAACCTGGTAACGGAACTGTGATGATCACGATCATTAGGTATGAAACCGGGATGAAAGCAAAGGATACTCTTAGCGAGATCCCGTGGAAGTTCATCATACCTGCTCTATATACCCTTCGACGGAAGTCAATAAATGCAGGTCAATATATCTTCTAAGCGCAAGCCCTATTTAATATACCACTTTCATATCGAGCTCTTTGAATGCGTTTATTAATGACATGAACTAGCGAAGAGAATCGAAACTTGCCCTTATACGCTTCTTAAGACAACTGCTTCTTGAATTCTGTCCTAACTAGCTTAGGATGAACTTTGGCAAGGAACGGTGGCATCAGCAGACCCGATGAAACAAGTTCTTCCCTACTTTCTTCGTACCCAACAAGTCTCTCGAGCATTTCTCCATTAATCATGAACGGCACCTCTTGCATGTTGTTTAACAACCTGCATAGTCTCTCATAGGCTTCCACACTGTTGAACTCGGCGTGGAAGTGATCATAGTCTTTTGAGGTCATGTACCTCCGAGGTGTTAGCGCTTCTTAACCTGGGTTCAAGTAACCCCCTTTTAGATCAGTTGGGGCAATTCCACCCATAGCATAATCTTGACTAAGAAATCTTCCACCCGGCTGTCAACACGGAAGGAAAGAAGGAGATGGTAATGTATCTGATGCTGATCCCGGAGAGAAAGATGGCTTTCAGGAGGCTGATGAAGATGATCCGCTCAGTGACGAGGATGAACATTAAGTAGAAAGAAGAGAGGGAGATTCTGGTAATCGGGGAAGGTATAGATCGATTGGAGAAAGACCACAACCTATTGAGATGAAATCCAACCTACTGAGATGAAATCCTACGGGGGGGAGGTGATGTGCCGAGTGCAACTTGGAGTTTGTTAGTGCATTGACATCTATCATGAGGCATGTGTACTCAGGGGTTGAGGTGAAAAACACAGGGAGTGGTAGCAGTGGTTCGCGTCTGGCGGGTCCACCACCTTCTGAGGCTGCAATTGCGTTGCTAGTAGAAATGGGTTTCCCCTGTGCGAGAGCTGAAGAAGCTCTGAGACAGCACAAACGGTGTGGAGATTGCAACTGATTGGCTATTCTCACATCCAGAGGAGCCGCAAGAGGATGATTACCTTGCACGTGCACTTGCCATGTCTTTGGGCAACTCCGATTCACCATCTATAGAAGAGGAGAAGAACGAGCCGGAGATCAAGATAGAGGAAGCACCGATGCAGCTACCGCCAATAGATGAGATGCTTACCTCATTCGTAAGACTTTGGCAAATGAGGGAATCACTTGCTTTCCCGGTCCGAGACATGCTTGTTACAATCTGTTCGCGGAATGACGGTCAGTACCGGCCGAAGGTTCTCCGTTTTCTTATTGAAAAGCAATTTAGTACCTTACTCGTTGCGCTGTTTGTTGCGAATCGAACGCTACTTGATAAGATGAATCTACTGACCGACGAGAAGGCACTGTTGTTGGATGCTTGCCTTTCTTACTCTCCCGCTCTCCCGAAGAGAAAAGAATTACTCACAGGAAAGTGCAATCAAATCAACTACTAAGAGAAAGAAAGTAAGCTGGTGACAAAGAAAGCTGGTGCAATAGAATCGGCAGGTGAAAATACCGAAGCGTTGGCACGCACATTGGTTCTACACCCGTAGTCACTGGGAGCCAAATGCAATCAATCAACTAAAGAAGATAAGCAGGTGTAAAGAAAGAAAGCAGTTGCCTCTGGCAGCGTGGAAATCACGCACTGTTGCTGCTGCTGTTCCACTCACTCCGTCCGCTGTTGCCTCGTTGAGAGAAAGGAAGGAATTGCTAGATTCATCTTTCTTTGTTTGATAGATGCTCTGTGCTAAGCATGGAATGTAGCTAATCGAGTCAAGGCTGGTGCCTAACAAGTAACGACAGCATGTTACTTACGCCCTTGCTTGCTATACTCCCTTCAATAAATAAGGTGTTGTGCTGTTTTGCCTAACGAGGGAGGAACTCCTAACCGAGTGCAGAAGGCCGAGAATAACGTACCTAATTCGCCATAGATGAATTCATCTCTCTGTGTTAGGCTAGGCATGTAGCTTTTCATGTATGTAAGCGTTACCTATCCCTTCAATAAGGTTGTGCTGCTTTGCCTCGTAAGCATCGACAGGAAATGAACAAGAAATCTCTCTATGCAATTCCGGTGGGGAAATCTATCAATTCATCAATGCCTAAAGTCCAAAAACTACAGAGTAGGAAATGAACAGGTCTTTTCTCGGGGATGAAATCTATTCTAGTTTCAATTCCAATGCGAAATCGTTCTATTAACAGTCCCAATCCAACAGGAATATCCCGGGAATGCAGTAGCAAATCCAAGTCAATTAACACGCATCACTTATGATCCGATGCCCAAAGCAATGCTATTCGGAAATTCAGAAACAGTGGAATTCGAAAGGCGAGTCACATACTTTTTGAGGGGAAAAAGGGAAGTAGGCAACCGCTCCGCGCCTTCATGTTGAGCTTACGGCTGCTAAAGGGCTTGGTTTGACGGGGCAAGCATGATTTTCAATCCTGCCTCGAATCCGAAAGGAAATGCAACCGATTCCAATATGTATGCTCCTTGGTTACCTTTTCTGCTTACTGGTCTTTCTGCCAGCTAGCTAAACCAATGGTATTTTATTAACATCCTGCTAAGACCCCGTTTGTCCACCACCAAAGAAAGCTACCTCGATTTAGGCACTCCATGTCTGTCTGACAATGCTCGCGCGAAGAAGAACTACTCGGGCTGGTAAGCTCAGAAACAATACTCGGAGTGTAGCTACACTGAAGAGTTGGCACTCTGAAGTCAATCTATGAAATTCGTGAAATGAGCATGTTCCACGAAACAATGTCAGAGAAAAGCAATGAAATTCGTTCTACTAAGTCTTTCGATGAACAACTAAGTTACTGTGGAACTACATCACTGAAGATACGGAGTGCATTTCCTTGTTTAGCATTTCCGGGTTTTATATCATATCAAAAAAAGTACTTCTTTCCCTCATTCTACTTGTCCAGCCCTCTTCACAAACTATGTCTCTTGCAAGTTCTTGCTCGGCGAGACTGCCAAGGCAAGAAAATGGTTTGGCGACATAGGTCTTGATGAAGTTTGTTACGAGGGGAAGGTCTAGAAATTCCTTTTCTCACTCATGAACTCTTTACCTGGCCTCTAGTGAAGACCTTTTTTCGAGAACCGGACAGACAATCGCTTTGATTATCAGCTGCTCCTCCCTGCCCATCAGCGAATGCGAACCCAGCTTTAGTAAAGAGCGAGCCAGCCAATATGAAAAAACACTCCCCTCAGCACTCCTCAGTTACTTGGTTCATTTCTTTCTATCGGTATTGATCCTCTTGATGGACTAAACAATCAATTGGAATTACACGTTCTCAATCTGGAAAGTGGAGTAGAATCAATCCACGCAGGCATACTTTCTCAATTCCTCTTCGCTTCTTTCTTCCATTGCAGAAGTTTATCCCGCTCACTGCCCTATGGACCGCGGCGCATCGATATTTGAATGAATTCATCAAAAATGATAACTAGGGCGTAGCATAAAATCGAATGAATAGTCGCCTACTTAAAGCACGCTTTCTGGCGCATTTCTGAAACTACATATTATCATCACTCAAGAAGTTGATAGATAGGTCGCACCCCTTACTAGTGAAAAAAGAAGATCTTCCGGCGGCAGGGACCAATCCAACAAGTTGGAGCCAATCAGAAAAGTTCACTCGTGGAACCAATATGTTGATTTAGGAAGGCCTGGCTTACAAAGCGGGAATTAATTTGGACTGCTTATCTGTCTGTGTCGAATCTGGTTGTCGTCGTGAACAGAATAACGGAACTTGCTTCGTGACCGAGTAGTGCCTATGGATCGGCATGATGTCCTGCGCGTCTATTAGTTTCACAATAGGTGTCAAAGTGAGCTTGTCTGCAAGGTTTCTTTATTTAGTGCATATTGTTCTTGTTACCTTTCTTCCTATTGACTTTCTTTCCATCAGCCCCCTCGCTTGTGTTTCTTATTTTCACGTTGACCGACCATTTAGGTCGGTTGTATGGAGTTTGAGTATGCAACCCGAATTGAGCTTTCCACTTTTGAAGTAGGAAAAATCCAGGTTAGGGAATTGCTTACTCTTTGAACGATTCTTTCTACTAGTCAATAAGAAAGTAGCGAGTAGAGTGGAAAGGAGAATAGCGAGAAAAATGAAATGACTGGATCAACGTCCAAGCAGGACTCTCTATCTGGTCTTCCTCCTACCAGCAAAAGAAGGCGCTCTTCTACCTACGTCAGTCTTCTCTGATCTTTCTTATCTGCCCCACGGAATAGAGATTCCCTTCCCTTGCAATCATTCGCTTGAAAGACTGAGGAACGCATTTTCTTTTTTTATTGTTCCTTTGATTTCAAAGCAAGAAGCCAGGCCCGGGAGTTGTCTATTCTTTGCCCTTCCAGAATTTCATAAATGAAGAAAATCGGCACTCGCGAAGCAGTCAAAATTCGGCATTTCAATTAAGGGTTTCACTCCAAAAGAAAGAGAAAGGCCGATAGGGATAGCACAGTGGAGCTACATACTTGCACTCCTTTCATGGTTCAGAAAAGTCAAACACTAGGGTAGGGCATTGGTTGTGTCTGATTGCCTTGGTTGGGTATGGGTAACAAGTATACCTCTAGATTGATGTAAACGAATTGATTCTCATTCAATATATGTATGTAGTCTGTGTTTCCATTTCTTATTTATTTCGTTCGATGGGAGTCCAGATGCACTTCTGCCGGGAGGGAAAGCAGTGAAAAAGGTCCGGAGCAGAGAAGAAAGCAAGAAGTCACATAACCAATAAGTCAATATTCATCTGCATTTGAACGAGGTAACCTTGAAAGCGAGCCATCGTATCAAAAGGTTGAGGCAAGCAGGAGTGGGGGCAAGTAAGCCATAGAATACGAAAGCACAATCAAAGAATATCATGGTTTTCAGTAAGCAGGAAAGTTTTGAGTAAAGTAGGCAAGTTGTATTGGCAAAGCAAGATTCCCAATATTTGTGTGAGTAGGGGGCTTTTCAGAGTTCATATTTTGAGTGATCATGCATGTCATTAACGAATTGATGTTCTGAATTAACCTAGTCGATAAATGCCGACATCGATCAAACTCAAGATGGGGTTGGTGTTGTTGATGTATCGCTTTTTTGTTTCGCTGCTAAGTGGCGATTGGATGTTGAGGCTTTGTTTTCTTTGCGCTAAACAAGGGATGGCCTTTGATAAGAAGTGACATGAAGCCCGCCCGAATAAGGAACAATGAACGAACTATTGTCATTTTATGAAAGTCACACAATACTCAACAGTTGAAATCTGCATCCTTCACTAGCTTCACGGTTCAGAGATAGATAGGAGAGAAGGGTCACAACCCAAAACAAGAAATCCTAGGGAACACAAACACAGCCATAGCCAAGACCGGCCCAAAAGAGATGACAAGAAAGGGAACAATCATAATGCTCAAGCGATGAAAGCCAGACAGCCAGCCACATGCGGGCGGAAAACACTCGTTGCCTTATCTTTAAGAATCCGAATCCTCAGATTAGGGAAGGGCGGCGCCCTGACACGAAGTAACCGCTAGCGGACTACCTTGACTTACAAACCCTGCAATGCATACAATAGATGCCACAACTTTGTAATATAAAGGCACGCACGCCGCTACAAAAGCGAGCTGAAATTCTAGATAGCTTTTCGCTTGACAAGAAGAAAGCAATTGAGCGCCAAGACGTTGTTACTTTGGGCCGATGCCTGTAGTCGAGTAGAGAGATAATTTCCCTGCGATTAAGAAAAAGAAAATCACAATCTACCAAACTAATTCACTAACCATAGGCGCAAAGCGTGGGGGGATTTCTATATGGCAAAGACAGATGGGCGGTACTGGTCCACACACAAGGCATAAGCCATATATTGGAGGAAAGTTGGGTTGGGATTCTTTTAAGGAAAAGAAAAAGCAAGTCAAACTTCTGAATCGACACCTGAAAGAAAGCAGTGTCTTGAAAGCACACAGGCAGGTTAAACTGCTTGCTCGTGATAGGCAAATTCGGCCATATAAGGAAGGACTGAGGAAAGAGGCTTTTGCTGAGCATCATGGATCTTGGCTTCGCGCCTCCGCTTTGACTTTTCTTCCAGATTATGCCATTGGGAGCACTCGCTTTTACTAGCCTGTCTGTACCGATCTCACTTTATCTTCTTTTGGGTCAAAATCTAAGGAGAAGGCAGGTATATTATAGCCTTATGTAACCCAGCGCAAAAAGCATCAATATGCAGATAATATTTGATCATGCCAAAAAGAATGAAAAATGCGTCACACTTTCAGTACGTAGTTTCCTGTGCCTATCTCTCCTTACCTACTGCTACTTAACACAATTCAATTCTTGCCCGTCCTCAACATGAATCTGTGGTAGCGAAAAGTCTATTTTACCTCCATCCAAGTGTAGGCTTGAAAGGCGAGCCGACTTAGAAAGGTAGGTAGATGGCCCTTTTGGCTTAGCCGCCCTATACCCTCCTTTGCTCGTGACACGCGGGGGCATATGGATCACTCAAGGAAGCGAAATAGCTGGGTGAGTAATAGCTTGAAATTGGTTGGTTCGTTCCCCAACGACGAGCGAGCGAGAAATATTCTCGGTATTGATACACATTTATTAACGCAATCCCATCCGGCTAAGCATTTCATCTGTATTTACCAAGGTTGCTTTACTTTACTACTGCTGAACTTAGACTCTTAGAAGCAAGCTATAAAGCCAAACTAAATGAGAGCGGGCTTTATTCCTTCCCATCACTAGTATCAGTGGGAAATGGCAACAAAAGGCGAATCGATCGTTATGGAAGAGGTCGAGTTTGTACGTGGACTTTCTACTAATCAATAATGCGCTTTCTGAAGTAGTAAGGTTAAGGTTCGGTCGGGCTCCAATCAAAACACAAACCGCAGAATAAGACATGCCCATTTGTAGGTAGGGCTTCTTCAAGAAGGCATGGTGAAAGGATAACAGCCAAGAAAGAAAGACCAGGTTCAAAAGCAAGCAAGCCCGGGAGGACAGAATCCCAACCGAAGTAATTTGATTCTGAGAAATGCAGCCCAGGAACAATGCTGTGACTCACATCAAATGGACTTGGAAGCCCAAAGAGATCACCTACAATTCTTCCTTAATTAGCACAGAAAAAACACCGGTGTAGAAAAAAAAACCAAATGGTGACTAAGTAGGACATCAGAATGAAACTAGATATGGTAGATATTCATCTTCGTCAAGAATAAGTTCAAATGATGGTTGGCTAGGAAGGTATCCACTGAATATTACTTGATCATTATTGTTTGGAGAACGCTGTTCAATGCCTTCATTACTGGCATCACCTTCTTGGAAATTCGCTAATAATAGAGACGTCCTATGACATTCATAGATCGATTCACCACCTCTCTTGATTAGATCTTGAGTTTGACTAAGAATTTCAGCAACTTGAATATCTTCGAAACTCTCCTCCACTGGAGTCTTGTCAAATGAGGGCATATCTACAAGCTCAACATGGCGCGAAACATCACTAGAAGAACTACAAGTCAACTTGCATGAAATTGATTTGAAGTGAACCACAGTTCAACGTTCCATGTGTGATTGAATCATGAGCAGCAGGTACTGTCATAGCTTGTGCGTTCTGCTCTCTTCGCGCTTCCTTCCAACGCCCATCCTTCTCTCTGATTTATTGAAACCATCCGGTACCACGCACTGGTGGTTTACAGTCGATTAGAAATTCTTGGTGTTTCCGCCCCCAATCTCGAGGTACTCAGAAACCCTATTTCGAATCTTAATCTCGACACACGCTTGGGTGCAGGCCAGGAGGGAATCCACGGAGATGAAGGAAATGAGTGGTGAGGGGCCTTTTGAGATTCAATCAACGCAGGAAGCCCTGTTGAAGCTACCTGACGGGCAATCCATCATACATCCTGATAAAACGCTAAGAATCACAGAAACTCAATACAAAACGAAAGATCCAACATTTCAAAAACATGAGGAGAAATACAGAAAACCTACATGAAACAGAGCTCAAGAACTAGAAAACACCTAGAGTGCAATTTTCCCGATAGTATGAGAATAGACCGGAATGAATGAGGGAAGCCTGACCTATGTATGTATTTCTGAAATAGGTAATAGAAGAGTAGGCACCAAGCCAGAGGAAGAGTGAAATGCTGGCTGCTTTTATTAAAGTCGCGGAGGTATTCTCATCACAGTTCTCGTTGTGCATCGTACTCGAGTTAATAATTATGTATGTCCGGGTCTAATAAGACAAGAACATGATGTATATAGTGGTTAGATAGTGTCAGAGAAGAACATAATCTAGTGGAATCTACCCATACATAAGGCTATCCCTTAGCCAGCCCGATGCAAGCAACATTCGTCTGCTTTTAGCCAGTTTTTCTTCAAACTAGAAAGCAAAAGCATAACTCCGCTACTCCTTCTTTCCTAAGCAGGTGGGAAATGCCATTGAAGCAGTGAATAGTTCATTTACCTTATTTTACTAATTCCTTCAGTCGGATCAGACTAGACTAAGAAGTCGACCGGAAGAAAATCCCATTTTCTCTTGTGTCAAACTCTACCAACATAGTAAGTATTAAAGACAATCTAATGAAAGAGCTTTTTGGGAATCCGGAAATCAAAAGGTAATCCGGCCGTGCACTGCTTGATACTGCTCCAGCTAAGACTTTTCTCTTTGACAGTTGAAGCTGCATCACCAAGAGTATAAAGCTCTCAATCAATCTATAGTACTCTTTCTCTTTCAAACTAGAAATAGGTATACCGGAGAAAAGAAGGGAGGTAGAGCGCTTTACTACTTGCTAATAAAAGTCGATTAATAGAAAGCGAAGCCTTGAGTAGAATCTCTGAGAAAGCATTCTGAATGAGAGGAGTTAATTAGAGGTTTTGGAGGCCCATATTGCGTAAGAAGAGTACGAGCTATTGTGCTTTCAGAAGTCGAACTGTACCTCCGCGAAAGTGAGGCCAGCCACATAAGTTCACCTGCCCAGCCGACTCCCGCATAAAAAGATCCAGCTTTAGCTTATGCTTTCTTCTGTTTTAAGAGAAAAAAGTCTAAGGAAAAGAAAGTCAAATGAGTACTCCCACTCAAAGTTGGATTCTTATGTATACCGCTATGGAAGTTTGTGTCCGGCTTCACCCGCTATATATGTGTGTGTCCAGCTTCACCCGCGGCGAGGAGGAACTTTTTCTATTCAGTGAAGATTATTTCTCTATTTGATGAGTCTATGAAGAAGCTAGTAGTATAGAGAATTTTGCTTAGTGATCAGTTTCATTCTTTTCTTCGGAGATTCGAGAGAGCGAAATCCAATCCATAAGTATGCCCTTTTCACGCTGTTTCATAACAAGGAGAATTGGATAGGTGACTTTCCCTTCAGCTTCAGTGCTAAGCTTTTACGACGTATTTGAGAAAGCAGTAGTGCACGCTTCAAGAGAACCCGGCCGGAAAGCTAACAAACTGTCTTGAAACCTGATACCAATAGGCAGTACCACAAGAAAAGAAGCATTCGAGGTGGACCAGGTCTATTTGCACATAAAGTATCCGGTTCTCTTCGTCTATCCTTCAGTACGAGTTATCCGGTGCTTTGGCTTGGATTCCTCCCACCTGAGCATTCTACTTCCCCCTATTGGACATTCTCCTTCCCCCCTATTGGATTACTAGTCTCGCCTTCTAGTTACATACTATCTTCTTACAGTGGATCACCATCTTGACCTTTCCTACGTTCATGCGGGAGCCTTGATTTAGTACTGGGGCTATGCCTATTGCTCTGTTGCCTATAAGTCTCATACATCTGTATAGGATCTCATCCATATTATCTTATAGGAAGAGTAGTAACTACCTGCATTCGTATATTCCAAAAAGAAGAAAGAATTCAACCTAGTAGAGTATAACTTTGCTTGCCTAGCCTTTCAAAGCTATTGTTTGATTCTAGAAGGAGATTGGAATTGATTGGAAGAAGAAATAATATCTAAAGAAATAGGAGTCTACTAACTAAGCTAAGAGAAATAGGAGTCTACTAAGCGATGGTAATACGGATTCTCCTTTGAAAAAAAAAAGCAAGGAAATCAAGTCAATATTCTCTGGTCAATGAACGTTAAGGAATTTAGAGAACTCAAGTCCACCTTCCTCCTACGATATCTCTTTACCCTTGGGTTGGGGTACTGCATCAATTCATATATAGTCTTTTCTCTTACACAATCCTCTCTGCGACTCCATAATCTATTTCGCTTTCATACTCATCATACTATGGTGAAAGATTAGAATGAGAAATAGACGGTGCTCTCCCTGCAAATCAATTACTGGAACTAGCCACACTAGACAAACCATCTGTACAAATGAGAAAGAAATAGGGTCAAAGCAGATCCCCTTGTCCCATTCCAGGAGAAGGAACGAAAAGTAGCTCTACTGATAAGTGGAGGAACGACCGGCAAATCCACAAGAAGGAACTACACCTTTCGGGTGCAGCCGCTCAAAAGGCGGGTTAACTTCCCAATGGTGGAAGGAATTGCTCCCGGTTTTTAGTTACTATCTAGCTTTATAGTTTGCCAGGCCGATTAGGTTACCAATGCGTTATGGAATAGCTCCAGAAATCTAGTTATTACCTAGCTTCAGATGTTCGACGTTGTGATGAGAACTTTATTAAAGAGTTAGGAAGGAAGTCTCCCTTTCTGACATTCAAGTTGTTACCAAGGCCGCAGGTTTCGGTTTTCTTACTTAATTATTGCCAAAAAATCAAGGCGCGAAGCAATCGCACTGTTTTCATGAGCTATGAACATAACCTAAAACTCCGTTTTCTGCTTGAGCTCGTTCGAAGTTCCGTGTCCGTAGCACTTGTCTTCTGAGACTTTAATACGTCTTCCCGCCTACTTTAGTCTTCCAGCCTGCTTTACTGAATACCCACCTCAATCCACCTCCTGCAGCGGAACCAGCTCGTTCAAAGTAGTTAGCCCATGCCTTTCCTTTTGTATAAAATCGCCTGTTGGCACTCCCCCACAAAAAAAGGTATTTCCTTCCGAGAGTATACTCTCTTTCTGCTTTCTTATGGGCACTCGTTTTTCCCGGGTATCTGGTTCCAGTTACTTGGAAAGGCTTAAAGCTCTACCTTGCAGTTCAAAGTCTAGAAGCAATTCCCTCGGTGTATCCATAAGCCAACAATATATTTCATAAATATTGGTGTCTACCGCACAAAGAGTATCAACCGTGTCACATTCGGCCACATTGGCCCCCTCCGAAGCACCCCCGTGTGTATCCGGCGTTTTTTCTTTTTGAGCTTGAAAAACGCGGTCTTAATGTGTCCCTTCTTCAACCAATAATTACACGTTAGATTCTTGTGCTTAGACTTTGAACGGGTCCGTGTATCCTTCGGGTTTCTGTCCTTTGACCTACCCCGATCCACAACCAAATCAAAACCTTGACTTATTTTATCAACATTGGTCATCTCATTATCAATATGCAACAACGCTTGCAAATTACTCAACACATCCTCAAGGGTAATCTTGTCTCTACTAGAAATCATCATGTCCCTAAAGGCCGTGTATGATGGGGGTAATGAGCATAACACCCATACTTGCTGTTTGGCAACTGCCCCCTTTTGGAGTAACTACTCAGAGTAAGCTTGGTTAGAACTTAGTTGAACCTTGGGCTTAGTGGATAAAGCCTTCACTATTCAATGTGCCATGTCGCCATTGAATAGATGGGTTTCATCTGCAAACTTGTCAAAAACTGTTGGGTATTGGTTGCAAGTTGCACTATAATAAATTCCTGGTGCTATTCGCAAATACCATGAAATATTGGGAAAAATGTTGTATGGGTTGGTCCTCGGCATAGTACTGTGTGATCCTCTTTTGACCATTGTAAGTCGAGTTACGGGAAGTTCAGTAGGTGGCAAAGCAGAAAACAGACGAGTAAGTGAGTGACCTCATAAATAAATAAAGCGAGGCAGAGGAGCGAACCTCAAAGCCACACACATCCGGGTAAAATGGAAAAAAGCGACAGTAACTGAGCTACGCCCTTGATCAATGAAAAAACCCCCTTCACCACCTAGCTGTCTGAACTAGAGATGCTCAGTATATCGTAACTGTTTGTTATCTCAACTCTCACAATTAATTGTTCAATCGTGAACATGGGGTATGGAAGGATTTCTCTTCAAGTAGTGTGCGGAAAGAAAAATGTTAATATATCTGAGAATAGGGAATATTTTCCACCGTGGAGGGATCTCACATTGGAGCAAACAGAGATGGAGAAAATTGAAGAAGAGCAGGCTTGTCAGAGACTTCTTATTTTCTTTTCAAATACCTGCGGCCCAGGGTTACCGGTGCCTTATCAATCAAGTCAAGACGGGCAGACCAATACACAGAAGGAGTTCTCTTTTATTATCATATTAGTTAGCAACTCCAATCTAATAATGATCTTTGAAGTAACATCTAATTGAGCTACCTAGGAAAGAAGACCTCAATGAGCTAGAAAGTCATGTTTGGAAGGAAAGAAAGACCTGGCAAAGAAAGTAAGGTAGCGGGCAGTGTAGTGAGTGCTCATATGAAAGGGGGCATGGGCTTTGAACTCAGTGAGCAACTACTAATGTTGCGAACAAAGGACACATTAGTAGTTACTCGTTGCAAGAAAAGTAGTTTCATTCTTTTTTCCTATTCTTTTGAAGAAACTCATAGAGTTTTCTTTCAAGAAGCAAGGTTACGGCCGAGATAGTTCTTTTTATTACCGAGATAGGTGTAACCGAGGTTTCTTAGGCAAGTCAAATGCTTTAGTACTACAAAGCAAGCACTGCTTTAGCTAGTCAAAGAGTTGGCATCTCGAGTTAGTACTTGTAGGCAAGTAGAGTGGTGCGAGAAAGCAATAGGCATATAGATACCTAGGCATATAGATACCTTAGGAGGTAAGCTAGGTAAGAAATTCAAGTTGTATGTGGAAGCAGAGATAGATGCCTAACTAATAGAAGAGATAGGAACAAAGCAAATAGTTCAATCCCAACAAGTTGTTCAGTGTTTCAAGTTTTTTCCGTCGCTTGTCTTCTAAAGAAAAGTTTGTAGTAAGGAGAGAGTAGTGTAGTTTCTAACTTCATTAGTGTAGTTTGTAAAGCTAGAATCAGTTTCAACAAGCAAGTTCTTTCTTGCCTAGTTGACAAGGTGCGCAGCGGTAGAATTAAGTTACGAAGAAAAGAATGTAGTGTGCTTTATTAATCCAGTACTTTCGGAAGTAGTAAGGTTCAAACCCTCCCTAGCTACCAATCAAATCAGTGTTGAAAGCATACCATCCCTTTTCACTCGTAACATTAGTAGTTACTCGTTGCGAGATAAAGCACGGATATTTTCGTTGATGAGTATGAGTGATAAGTGCCCAAAACCCCAGAATGCCCCCTCTTTTTCTTTACCGAGTGCATGCCAACAAGTTGAACCCATTTATTCTGGCGCTTTTTCTAGGCGGGCTTTGACCATGTCTCCCGAACAATTTCAGTACATATGGCGCAAGACGATTTCACATATCGAGGTCAGAAAGGGATCGGGTGTTTTCACGTCTCACCATAGTGCCCGCCTTGTATTGATGGTAGATTGAGAAACAAAAAGGGCGTAGCGAACCAATTCCAAATAATCAAAACGTTTCATACAAACTACACTATATATGATATAATGAAAGCACAGAGAAAAAGGGCTTTGAATAGGAAAAAGAGTGGATCCGCAGGGCGCGCGAAGAGTTGCGGCTGAGAAGATAAGTACCACATGGTCAGCATTAATGGTTGGAAAGTAATAGAGACATCAGGCACATTGGTCCGACAATGTTGAACCTACAGGCGGAGCTTACTTGCAGTTGTTTTTGCTATTTGTCAGATCTTTAGGCCTAAGTAAGTTTATTAGAAACCAAACATTTTACTCCTACCAATCAAAACCAACATAGGTAAGGGCGAAGCGCAATGAGTACTGTTCTGGCTAACTGGGAAGGTGATGCTTGATTTAGCATGCGTTGCTTCACACTACGGGTCGAAACTGGAGGAGTCAAACCGAAAAAACGCTCACTGCGCATCACACCTTGTACTCTCCTATTGCAAGATAAGCCAACAACACTACTGTAGTAGAGTACTTTTTCTAAGGGGGTCCGGGCGAATTACTAGTTGAAAAACTCAGTCCAGTGAGGTCATCGGAATCGAGCAGACAGAAAAGGGAGTAAAGTCAGTAATGAAATAATCTATTGGGCATTGCCACCAACTACGCACTTGTCTTCTGAGACTTGAATACCTCTTTATTCGTGGATCAAATTGCTTGTTGATATCGTATCGTAAGTCAGACTTGACCGCATATAATAGGGCGGCTTTAGTTCTTGTCTTCGGTTGCCTAATATTTCAGTAAGGGCAAGGGCCTTGTTATTTAGTTTATTATAGGGGAGACTCGGGCTAGGATACTTTTCTACTGAAATACCCTATGTGTGCGCACTTCCTCATGATACCTTCTCCTGCAACGAAGGCTTAACTCTGTGGCCGGGACCCACGCACCGTCATTAGCCGTGATACTGCTCTCCAGTAGCGTAGTGAGGTACACCAAGGAAGGGGTAGCACACTTGCGACGAATGAAACCTTTATCTTGTCTTCAGGAAAGCCGAACCCCAGGAGGATAGGTATCTTGATGCTCAAGCCGCATGATCTGGTATATGTACTGGGGCAGGATGTTAAGCTCTGTGTAAATCCGCATCGTGACCCAAGTAACTAGGACCTTAATTTACGCACAGAGAATACAGGAAAAGTGCTGCCAAGTAAAACATGGACAAGAAGCGGAAGTTCCATAGGAAAACCACAACAAAGCAGCAGTAACACACATAGTCGTTGTTAGACAGGAGAAACATCCAGTTCGGGCGGGACCGCCAGCGTGGAAATGCTTCCTTCAGCTTTCCCTTCGACCCAGCTATCAGTAAACAATATACCCCGTTTCTGCCAAACGAGATGTGACAACGAAATACAAATCTGATTTGGGTGATCTCTTTGTTGGGGCGCATTCAGCCAATGCCCCTAGCTAACTGGAATGCCCTTGCTTGGAGTTAAAAGGAAGGAAGCGAATTAGTCGACCTTGTCAAAGTAATGAGTGAGTGGAGCAAAGAAAACTTTCATGGAGTTTTTTTTATGTATGTTAGAGGACGATGCAAAGGCGCGGAGCGTTGAAGAAAGAGTGGGTAACATAAGAAAAAAAGAACTTCCTCCTTTTTCTAGTAGGCCTATGCCTTGTATCCGTGACTTGGTCAAATCACACAACCCATACATACATACCTAACTACTGTTTCGACACCTGTTCATCCTTGCCCTATTTATGGCTTATCCTTTTTAGAAATATGCCTATTCCTTTCCCTCAAAACTCTATACCTGTTATCCCTGTCGCTATTTGAGCTATACTACCAAATGCCTATTTTGACCAGCGAGTTGAACGGTTGTGAAACGAGCCAGATTCCTTGATTCACTTCCCTACCTAAGCTAAGCCTATTAAATCCCAGAGCCTATTTACACCCAGTAATAAGCAAGTCTTTGTTCGTTTTCTGGCTCGCTCCCAGCCAGACTGAATAGCATTCAACGGAATAGAGGTTGGCGAAGAGGGAAAGACAAGTCAAAACGCTAGTTGGCACCATTGTTTTTATCTGACTTGTTTCAAGAAATGGTTAAGGCAGGAGTTCCCTCAGCCGTTCACAAGTAGTTTTTGGTAAGTGGCTAAGCCTGAGTCTTTGTTCCACTTCCGTTTAATTGTTAAATATGGTAGGAGAAATCTCAACGCCGGGCTTTATCTCTAGGGTAAGGAGTGAAAGTAGAGATTGCCTACCAATGCCTATCCATCCCATCCATTCTCCATTCTGCCGTATTCTCAGACAGGCCAAATACTCGAAAGCCACGCATGACTGCCAAAGTATTCAGCCCAACTGGCCCAACCCGGCCCACTACTCGACCCAACTACTCCCTCCGAGGAAGGCTTTTGGTGGGGAAGGAACTTGTTAAGCCATAGAGTTTTTTGATTCCCGTCTGCCGCGCACACCTCATTCATTAAAATGCATGTTGTAAGTGAAAGGAGGTGTTGTTAACATAAAGTTGTTTGGTTTGCCAGCTTTGCTTCCAAAACACAACAATAGACTACTGGCTTTTCCACTTTTTCTTTCTTTTTCAAAGTATACCTGAAATTCAAATCACTGCTTTCTGGACGCACTGCTTTCACACCACGGCTTTCCGCAAGATAGAGACAGCACTCCTATCCCAGTTGATCGAGCTGCACCCACCCACCGCCGGGCAGGTTCATCCGCCTCTTCTTTCTTGTTTCCGACAGGGCTACCCTCTGACCTGTACTCAAAAAAAGGGAAGGTGAGGGCGTTAGCGGTAGGTGAACTTCTTGGTTATCTTCTACCAATCTTGCTATTAAGGAAGGAATATGTAGGACTTTATCCCATCGCTACATAGGGATTCTTTTTTCGAATTTCCCGTCCTCCTTTCTGGGTACTTTAGGGAAGATTGCCATTGCCAGGGAGACACTCATGAAATATGAATACAGTTGTACCAATTCGGATAGTGAACATAGGCCTGGTTTGGTTTGAAGAGGAGCTCCTTCTTGCTAAGAGTGAAAGGGGGGAAGCCTCCTATTCCTCTCCTTTCAGTCGAGTGACTTCGTCCCTCTCCTCTTTATTCAGGATAAAGACCGGTAATCTCGCATCTGATAAAAGAGCGTCTATTCCCCTAAGAAAGCAAAGGTGCATTCTTCCTTCATTGATTCCCGATGCCGAGCTACTCGATTAAAGTGCTATCCCCGGCCATTGCTGACCGAGTTTGCCTTGCTGACCACTACTTTCCTTTCGGTTCATGCCTCGTGAAGAAATGCCTAGCTTTCTGCGAACCTCCTTATGATATCGAGATTTTGGAATATGAAAATACGCATATCGAATCTCATTTTTCAATGCATATTTTTGTAAGTAAATAGTGTGTTTTTTCCTTTCAAAAGTAATGACTTACATAAAGTCAATTTGATTTGACAAGTAGGATTTGGGAAAGAATAATTTCTCAAACAGCAGAAGAAGTGTGTCCTAGCCGTTGATGCCATAAAACTGGACTTACACGCTCTCCAGTGTGAGCAGAGTGCGAAGTTTCGAAGGAGGAAGAAAGAGAGTAGAGACCATTAGCGAGTGTGCCCGTCAGTATAGGTACCTGTGTGGTACGATCTTGAATTAGACAAGAATTGGAGGTGAATGAAAAAGTAACATTGTTTTCTTTGGTAAGTTGAAATAGACTTCTCGACGTTTTTGGTTATAGAGGGGATATGAAGAACAGTATCAAAATGTCAAGGGATAGAAGAAGTTTCAAGTAGAACCAATTGTTGTTTTTAATGTGAAAACCCATACCGCTGCCAACATGCACTTGATCAGATCCAACATAAGGAGTGTGAGAAGAGAGATGGTTGATATCATATGTGATATGAGCCGATGCACCTAAAAAAAGAAAGCAATCTTCAGAAGGTGAGGTGAGAGGTTCCGCCATTAGAGCATGAGGAGGCTTATCAGAGGCGACTTGATACATCGGATTGAAGCGATGCGCCGCCGCATTTCAGTGCAGTATGGCCTTCGGGCATTGAGGCTTGTTTTGATTGGAGGAGGAATTGGTTGAACCGCGACCGCGCCCTCGCAGTGAGCCATTAGAAAGGCCAGGATTGGAATTGGAACGAGGAGCAAATGACGGTGCGCCACGTGGCATCAGGTAAGCGCTCTGTGGAAAAAGCGCGGTGGGTAGGGGCGGCTAAGTTGTATGGAGTTGAAGTCTTTGTAGAACCAGCCCAGAAGAATGAGTCGAGAAAGAAAAGAAAGCAAAGAGAAAAATCTGAGCTCTTTCGATCTCCTAATATTTGAGTCCAATATATATAGTTTATAGAGTTAGGGCATCGATTTCTTTGACTAATTAAATCACTTCTTTGGATCTTAGCCGTATACATACTCTGATGTCCGAGATTCGCCAACAGACAGTAACTATTCATTTGATTTTATTCTCTGAATAAGGATTGATCTGATAGGTTGAAAAGGAAACTACTTCGCTTTCTCCAAACGTTATAGGCTTTGTTTGTTCGCCTAGTCCCTCTAAATCAAAATAGAAAATAGGTTGGTTGGTAGGAAGACTTCTTTTTCTTTCCCATACGTTCCGTGTTATACCTTATAGTGGGTATTCAACGCCAAGCTATGCTCCCGCCTCTCATCTTCATTTTTGAAGCTTTTTCTCGCATTTTAAGATACCGATACCTCAAGCGATAGTCTTGACTCGATTGGGAAAGGTTATTCTTTCATATTCATAGAAGGTCCTTTTCAGAACGTTGAGGTTTAGGCTTTTTCCCATGCAGATTGGGCAGGATCGATAGAGGATGCGGGGCTCCATCTAGTTCCAAAACGGGGTCCTTATACGAAGAACCCCAGTACTTAATATATTTGGTCTAGCCGAAATCGGCTGTTGAAACATCTCGGAATGGTCCACCACACGAACCCAGGTAAACCCGCGTTTAAGGTATGCTGTATGCGGTTTGGCTGCGAATAGAAATTCAAGATCGGGACCTCAATCATGAATGGAGCTGCCCGCATCGCATCATTCCAATGAGCGAATGGAATATTTCTCAGGAGCTGGACAGGACGTAGTGTTGGCCGAGTAGAACACTGTTCCTGGAGTTCGAATTTGTCTTCATCACTGGCTTCAATGGACTCGATTTGTTTACCTAGAAGATCAATCAATTCCTAATGAGTTTCGATCTGTGCGTTCATCCTTGCCAGAGATTCATTCAAGCTGGTCTGATTAGCCTTCATTTGTACTGTCAGTCAGTGCTTGAATCTGCTCAACCATGGTAGACGCCATCCATGGCTACCTACCTCTTTTGATTATTGGCTTGATTGCTCAGCAAGATTGCTTATTGCAGCACGCCCCATGCTTACTCGTTAATTAATTCGGGAGTCTCACTAGTCAGTCATTGCCCAATGGAATGCTCATCAGCCTATATCTGAAGAATGCTATACTCAGAGCCATATTGTTTTAATACCCCACATTCTAAGTAGTCAGCTATACCAGTTTGATACGGAAAGTTTTCTTCTTTGACTATGTTCCATATCGAGTAGTAGTTTATAGTGTGTCCCCTTAAGTATCATATTTCTTTTTGCTCACAAACGAACCACTTCTTACACCTCCTCCTCTGCCATATCAAATAATGTCTTATTTACTAGTTACTCGCCCTTTTCGCTCGTAACGTTAGTAGTTACTCGCTGGGAATAGGAAAAAATCAAAGAAGCTATCGGAGAAAAAAGCAGCTTAGAAGTGATAATCTTACTATCCAAAATGAATAGTACATGGTACTCTGTTGAGGATAGCCTAGGATCAAGCAGTCTAATCTTTCGAACAGGGACATGCTGTTTGGTGAGAGAAGAGCCGCGGAGACGCTTCCGAGAGGCGGGACGTCATGAGCCTTGGGGGGCATCTGCTATGAAAGTAGTTGTTAACGCAGGATAGGTATTTGGTAGCAGAGGTAGACAACCGCATGGGCATTTGCTATTTAAGTGGTAAGGCACGAGTCCACAAAGTATAAGTATGAACATAGGTAGGTATGTCTAGTTTATTTTGTACAGTTGTGAACAGAAGTCAAATCCAGTAAGCAAGCGGATCAACGAGAAGGCGGTGAGTTAGCCTGTTTAGGAAAGAAAACGAGTAGATTAATGAATAGTTTCTAAACAAATGCTTGAAGCATAACTGTTGAAGTTACTACTAATTGAGGAGAGGCCGGGTTTATTACTTTATTCCTTTTGCACTATACATTCCTTCTGCTTGTGAGACAGTTGTTGTAGTTTATCTTTCGAGGGCGTAGGCTCACTATATAGCGGTTCCGGGGTCATTTTGAGTAGGACTTTTTTGACGGGGTTTCGTGCCGAATTCCCGATCTGATTCTTGCTTGCTCAGTAGTAGCTCGTTCCTTGTTGGATGGACTTCTTCAACCTCTCATTCTTGGGCGTATGTAGCCAAGTGCTCGGCTAGGCGCGCAGCGATTGATGATCTAAAAGAAAGAAAGGTAGAATTGGTTGATTATCTGATTCAAGATATCATTCTACTAGCTGGAGTAATGTTGGTATTTCAGGCAATAATTGCGCAGTTCTTCCGTGTGGACATTACAACAAAGAGAACAATCTCCGCACTAGCTATGACTATATTGAGACAGGAAAACTATAGACGCAGGATCCGGTACAATCTTCTGTGGTCCACACATTCATTCATTGCCCGGATCTATTTCTTTATTATTTGCAAGAGATTTCATTCGCATTTTGTAAGATATTCACCACTTACTTTTGGAAGTGAGAGTAGGGGATGTAGATGGAAGCAGTCAAACTTTTGAATCGAGGCGCGGAGCGACGAAGAAATATGGAGACGAGGAAAGCAGCTACTCGTATTTTCTTTTGACTTGAAACGTAGGCAATACATAATGATATACGTTATGTGATTGATAAGTTCAACACACACCGAAGAGATTACAAAACTAGGAAAGGTAAAGACGCGAGATAAGATAGGTCATTTTGCCTAGCCCCTGATTTATGAATTGGTGTCCACTACCTACAGGCAGGAGTTTGTCTCTATCTTCACTTTCATTCAAAGAGCTTTAGCCTGCTTCTTCTATATATTCAGCCTGCTTCTATATAATACCCAAATGTTTATGTAAGCACACCTTTCTTTTTGCTTGTATGGAAGTCCAGCATTCATTTCTTTCTTACTTAGGTCTCCTCCTTTCAAGAAAGATAGAAGAACGGTATAGCAGGAACAGTGGACTAGGGCATGCATTCTTCTATTTCATAGGAAAGATCCATTGGTATTGATTGATGGGAAGGCGTAGGATGTAAAGACCAGATATAGCTGCCCATTGGAGAGCTACTTCAACCTACTACTCTATGCGATATTTTCTATTAGGCCATGCTGGAAGACAACTCTGAGCTACTTTATGGTATCGAAGAGCAACTCGTTCGAAAATGCGGGATCTCTTTTGCCCTATTGAGTTTCAGTCCTATCCAGAAAAACGTGCTTGCTAGAGTCAAGCTATCTAAAGGAGCGAGAGCATGAGAGTTGCTTGTCTTTTCCTGAAATCCATCCTTTGCTTTGGCATCCGAGTTCATAGTATATTCTTAGAATATCATGGATAGGGCGGAGTCATGACTCCTAATGCGGATCTTCCTTGAATTCTTCCTTTTCCATCCGCTTGACTCCCTTTGTGTCGGAAAGTCCTAACGTTCATGTGAGATCTGTTTTCCCAGGGAGGCAATTAGCAATCCTATAAGTGAGATCGGGAAAGACTTGGCACCCACTTCGTTGAGGTATGGAACATGCAATAGTAGGCTCTGAGAAGCTGGGCTTAGGGTTCGCCTCCAGGAATTTCGAAAAAAATGGAAAACTTACGAATGCACCCTTGAATAAGCTGATGGAGGGAGAGACGAAGATGGGCCATAGACTGACGTCTATTAAGAAAGAGAATCTCACCTTATTTTGGAAAGAGTTCTCTTTCCAGTCATCTCTGTTGTGTGGAATCTTTTCATTTTCTGTATATATGAGTTTCTGCAGTACCAAAGAAAGAAAGTAAACCTTTCTCATCGGTCAGGATTGAACTTAATTGCCATCGTACCTCTCTCTTGGGGATTTCCTTGATTTTCAAGAGCAGTGGGGGACTTTCAGATGAAATGCTCACCAAGTAAGCTTACTCAATCATGATCGATCTTTCGTCTTATTCCTAAACATCATTTTGTATCTTATCCCCTAGACCTCCATGGGAGACAAGGTCTTGGCTTGTAACTGATCCGGCCTTTTTCCACATTCTTTCTGAGCCTAACACTCCCCGGGGACCTATCTATATCCAATTGCTGTTTACTAGGCCTCTTTTGGACTCAATCCGGCAGCTTGTTTGTGTCCTTTGTTCGCAACATTAGTAGTTGCTCACTGAACCAAAGAAGGCTGTGCTGAGACTTTTTGACCTTTGAAGTTGCACCGCTCGCCCCTGAATGCCTATCTAAGAGGGGTCATTATTGACTTGCTCAGGAAACCAAAAGAATCCCAACTTTTAGTAAGGCGCGCAGCGTGATATTGATTTGATTTGAATTTGTTTGTCAAGCTTCAGGATCTTAAGAACACCATAACTCCACGATTTTCTGACATATTTGTTGATCACCCAGGTCTTGGTATGAAGGAAGCTAAATATAGGACTTGTCTGTAAGCGGAATAGAGTAGGCCTAACGGCCATACGGCAAACTGGAAGTACGTACTGGTTTTCTAATTATTAGACAGAAGGAAGGGTTCTCGGAAGGAAGGCGAGCAAGCCGGTACAGATAGCAGAGATTTCAGAGCTGGCACCGTAGAAAGAAAGCAGCAGTCTCTTTGCGAAGGTATCTCTGGTATAGGTAGGGACTAATTGTTTCTAACTAACTCTGCTTGCTCATTTCAGAATGCCTTATCCTTGTGAGGTCTAGGACTTGGGCAGCGAGTTGAAGTGCCTGTTGGATAAGTTGAAGTTCTAAGATAATCTGAAAAACGGGGGCCAATTCATCCGGTGCTATGAGTAGGAAATGCAGACCAGAGCAAGAAGGGCCTCTAAAGTGTCTTTGCAAAGGATTTGGCTGAAAATGAATGACTTCCTTTCTAGTTAGACTAGTAGAAAGGTGTGGATTTTCAGTATAATTGGACTTCCCCACTGAACCCAAGATGGTTGACTACTAGGCTCACAACTCTACGCAAAGGCAAGGCTCGCAAAGAACAAAGGAAAGAACCAAAACTCCAAAAGAAAAGAAAAAAGAGATTCTGGTGAACATGGAAAATGGAGGAAGTACATGTTGGCCAACAAATACTAACTGAACTATGTTAAGATCTTCTTCCACCTCATAGAATGTGTTTTCATTAGAGAGCACCAGCTTTCTTTTTATTCTAGATCTTTCCCTTTTAGTTTATCCTCGAGTCTAGCAATGACCAACCTGTCCTTCTCCGCAGCCTGATAGAAAGTTCCAGTCGATCACGATGGACACCTCTTTTCCCGAAATGCTTACTTTAGACATCTAGGTGGCAACGTTGCAAATAGAAATGCTTTTTGTTCACCAAGTCTAAGTGTGAACTGTGATTCCAATCCAGTGGTAAGTGACTACCATTTCTTTGTCAGCTGTGCCAATTGGGCATTTTTGGTGAAAGAGTCAAGTTCGAAAGTCGAGATTCCCGTAAGTAAGTTCTCTCTCATTCAGTAGTTTTTCCTGTGGTTCGATTTCTCTTTGCAATTAACAAACTTACTAGCTTTAGGAGGATAGAGATGGTGCTTTTTTCACCCTAGAGTAAATCCACTAAGCCAGAGCCTTGTTCGCTCTTCGCGTTCCCTATTCGCCTTCTGTTACCCGAAAGGAGTGCTTGCCCGACAAGAGAGAGACGGTTGCCCACCTATTCACCCCTTTACTTCGAGTTCAAAAGAATAAATAGAGCCTCTTATATTCAAAGAGGCGGAAACCATTCAATCAGCCGCTGCTTTCCGATTCGTTTTCGAGGTGCTAATTCGCTGCGCACCTCAGCTGTCAACTTCTTCTACCAGTGGGCTGTCTTCTTTCAAGCGCAAGACTCACTGGCACTGGTCTTCTAAAGTCGTCCGGCTACAACACAAGCCCGACTCCCCGCCTAACTCCACCCGAAACTCCGCCCCACTCTCGGCCTATTAAAGTAGGAAAGAGCCTTGTCCTCGTATCAGCAAGAGCACCCGCCACCGGAACAACATAAGCATAAGCAAAGAAAGGCCTGCCTTTCTCTCTATTGAACAACACACTATAGGTCATAGTGACTCCTTCCAAACTAGCAACAACTGCGGATGTTCCGATGTCAGAACATGGAACTGTTGTAGAGACCGCATCTCAGCACAAAGAAAAAGCACCAACGGCTGGTCGTGAGGAGAGACTATGTAAACCACTTCTCTAAAAGCCCCCCGACCCTTTGCACAGAATCCGGAGTATCGGATCATGTACGATGGATGAGTCCCCCTTTTTCTAGGATATGCTCAAAGATCACTAGGAGAAATGAGAACCCGTATCTCTATGAATCTCTTTCCTGTAGCTAGTCGCTGATAGGTTGTCTTTCTCCTTTCCAACTTTGAAAACTCTCTAAGCTGTATCTTGACTGGTAGTTCCGAAGGTTTATAGCACGCTAGGCTAGATAAGAATATATTATAGCTTGCCGTTGCTCCATACAGGTAGCTAGTCGAAAGGAGAGTTTCTCCTCTAGTGATCGTTGGCAGAGGTTTTTTCATAGAGCTAGATGTAGCTACTTTAGGTTTCTATCAAGCTAGGCCAGCGTTGAATATCTTTGATGGTAGCTTTGTTCCAACTAGTTGTTTTAGATCAATATAGCACAACGTTTAAGAAAGTAGAAATCGAATAAAGACAGACAGACGCTAATGCTCTGGCCAACAATGGAATAGGCTCGCTCTCCATCACTCGCTGGCAACTCTCCTGATGTCATTTCTTCATTGATTGACGGCAACTAGGTCCTTATCGATTCCACGCCGACATTTGTCCCACTTGTCTTGGAATCAAGGGTATTAGGAGCACTTATGCGACCTATTCGTTCCTTAGTTAACACAGAAAGAGCAGTCTTGAGCTCAAGCCACCCAGTAACTCTTAAATAAGAGGTCTCGACTTTTCTTTTTCTGGCTCGTCAAAATAAAGGTTACTCGCCTTCGAACTCAGCTACATTATTAGTTGCTCGGAACTCAACCTTAAGTGCGTGCATACTTGATAAGTTGCCGGGGTCTAAAGAGGCCAGTAAGCATTCTCAAATAGTTTTCAATTTCATGGTCTTCCATGCTCTGCTTTCTCATCTTTGAAGATAGTGGGCACTATTTGCTTCGATTCAATAGGGCTTTGCTTGGAAAAAAGTCAACTCCTTGCCTCGCAACTTCACTTATTGTTGACATTTCAACAACTAAAAAGCACTATGAAAGAAAATCTGTAGTGTAGAACGAACCGTGGAAAACACCACGGAGCTAGGCCCCAATCTATCTGGCCGGGACAGACTATGATAAGCTCTACATTTAATGAAACCATTCATTTACTTACGATATTTCTTTTCTTTATGAAAACCCAAATATGTTTCAATAACCATAAATAGAAAGCAAGTTGCACAATACCCAGACCTCTAACTCATACATAAAGAAATTACTCAATAGACTCAATAGGCTCTGGGTCTATTGGTCGGTACTGAAAGTCTGAAATGAAATGGCTTTTTCTCAGGTATGTCTAAGTTGACAGGGAAAGTAGGGTAGGCAAGGTAAGCGTATAGATGTGAGTCCCCGGAATAAACCAGTATAATAGAAAGAAAAGGCGCGGAGCGTCAGTAGTAAACTGATAGCGGAAAAAAGGAAAGAAGAGATCGCTAAAGTAGGAAGGAGTTAAGTCACCGGTGTATGCTTCTAAGAATCTGGGAGTTGAGGTGTGATGGGCACACCGCGCCAGATTTGCCCAGTCCGAAGAAGCACAGGGGACTCACTCGCTGGGTGAGGAAGAGTAAGCGCTTGCTTCTCATGATGGGGTTTCAACGGCTTCCCATTGCTGTGCTGATCTATACGGCAGTTCACTACGCGCCGAATGATTCTTTGCTATTGACTCTCCCTCGGTCTGCCTTGCCTGAAAAGAGTTTTCCGTAAGAGGTAAAGTAAGAACAAGATTCGGATTTGCGGTTTGGATAGAAAAAAGACTAGCCGAAAACGCGGTTCCTTTCGAATACGCCGCTGCGCCCAGCCAGTCATTGGTTACTGCTCGTTTTATCCCATGACAAGGTTGAATAGCAGCAGTCGAGGAATGAGGAAAGCTCTTTTTTCTACAGCCAAAGCCAAGCGCAGACGGCATATGAAACCCCGTATTTCAAAAAACCCCATGAACGAAACTCACTCAATCATAAGATTGCCAAAGAAAGGAACGCGCGCCAGAATGAAATACTTCAATTAGGATCAGCTACTACATCTCGTGGGTAGACCAACCTGGCGGCCTGTGAAACTGAAGCAGTTCCTGCAATGAGATCCATCACCGAAGTCCAGACATTACCTATAGCAAGAAAGACAGACTACCGATAAAGAAGAGCCGAAGCCCACAGACTCGGACTTTGAGCAGTTGGCATCTTCTTTCAGTGAAGAGCTTTAGGCTTTTCGTTCGTAACATTAGTAGTTACTCACTACCTCCATTTACACTTTGAATAAGCACATTACCGACTTTGAATAAAGACATTACCTATTTCTTCACCACACTAAAGAAATATAAGCAGCTCGTGCACCAAGGTTTTGAGCACTTTAGGACCATAACCTACTGAGCCAAAGAAGGCCGATTTACTATTTATTTACTAAACGAATTATGACACTACTTGCACATACACTGCCATACTACCATAGACAAATCTATCCCCTACCACGGACTAGGCACGGAGTGTTGAAGAAGCGGCAGGTCAGCCAATAAAATAGAAAGGGGAAGCTACGTCCCAGCGGTCAGAGTGGACCAGTGATTGTATCACCAGAAATGACCAGAGAACTGCATTATGCAAGTCAAAACCCCGCCTGCTGTGGCTCCACCTGCTTGAACTTCACTCCAAGTGTAACTTATACATACTCCAAATCCCCCCTCCCTCATTTACTATATGACACCGCACTTACTACATCAGAGTTGACCCTGAATGCTACCCCTTGCATTCGCTTAAGCACATCACACAGTGGCTCGTACTCGATGCTTTGTATCGAATCCTGGATGATATGATGGGGAAATCCTAACATATCTTGCTAAATAAGAGGCGTTACACCTCCTTCTCAGGGGATTTCTCGTTCAAGGGTAAAACACTCGGGAATCGTGGATTGTATTAAAGAAAATTCAGGTAAGGTTGGACAGAATGAAATCCTGGTTGCAATAGATGGAGCTTAATGAAATCCAGCTATAGTTGGTTGGCATTCTAACTGGGTATAAGCCTAGCAGAACACTAAAAGTCAACTAATTAAACCATGCTTGTCTCTCGATTCTTATCCTTCTATTCTGTGTTATATTATTTGGCTGATGGATCTAGCAAGAAATCAGATTAGCAAACCGACCAAGAAAAGCAGTATTGATCACAAAGAACTCAGATTACTACTATGGATGTAGAGCTTACTCCTTTGGAAGTCGAGCCTTACTGCTACCGCTACGAGCTATAGCATCTAAATCCTCTGAAATTCATCATACAGCAAGCTAGCACTGTTCTGAGGGTCTTTTCCCTGAAAGCCTATTGCTTTCCCCCCTCTTGAATATCACCAATTCCCATATTGGGAAAGACTAAACTATCTTTCTTTGCCTGTCAATTCAAGTCTGAAGCTTTCCCTGGATGTGTAATAATGAGAAAATCCAAGGAGTCTGGTATTACCGCTCGCTCTGGACGGACCCTTGAGAATTGTTTCGCTTTTGTGATTCTCTTCACTTTCGCCTATCACTTGGGATTGGTGATCCAAAGTACCTTCCCAGTTAATAGTTCTTTGAGGCCAGTATAACATCTTCCATTCGTGATTCAACGATCGAGACCATGTAGTATCTATACTAACAACGAAATATTGGCTTCCGCTTGCTTGCCGGTGTGAGTGAATATAAGATAGCTCCGTCCGCTTTGTTTTCGTTGAACGAGAAGATTAAGTGGAAATTCCCGAAGCAAGTAGAAAGTCATCGGCAACCAAGGAAAGCGAAGCAATAATCGAATCTGTAGGCAGCTCACCGATTCAAAGATTTTGTCTTGCTTTGTATTGAACAGAAAGCCATCTTCGTTGGAAGCGGATCCATTGCCCTATTCCTATGAAATTGGCCGTGTCTATTTTCTCTTTTCGACCAAAAACCCATGTTCAAAGTAAGAACTAAGGAACAACAATGGGGACTCTAAGGAGAGATTATGAAAATCTAAGAAGTCAAAGTCTGACACTTTTGAAACTCTTGTGCGATTTCACCTTCCTGACACACACGAAAAAAGAGAAACCTCAAATTCCTCTCAATGAATGCCTAGAGGCAAAGACTGTACGATTCCCAAGGCTTGAAGCTCTCTACTTTGCTGTCAATAGATTTTCTCATTGATCAATGCATATTTGAGTATAAGATCTTGATTGCATTCAGTCGTTCTCAATGCCTTTCTCTAGTCCCACGCTTTTTGAAGAATGCTTCTTTGTCGAGATGTTTATGATCGAGTAGACCTTTTCTTGACTTTCGAACCTACCCACCGTAACACATCAAAGGTAGGCCAAGAGTCCAGCACACATATATAGAGTAGAAGCCCAGGGAAAAAAGCGCCATCTCTTATAGAAATTCTTGCTTACTCCGGCCTAAACAAATTGAGAAACTGGTGGGTTTTCCCACATCTTTTGCTACTTGAGCTGTGCGGATATAACTAATAAAGCCTTTTTCTAGCTGGAAGTGGAAGAGCAGCAAGCCGTATCGACGAGTGGAATACCTGGTTTAGGGGGAGCAAGAGAGAGCGGATGGACCTTGACTACCAAAGCTTACTAGCAGCAAACAAATAATCCTTACGGACTGGCTTCTTCTTTTCCAGGTTGTTTCGGTTCTTAGCAGCTCGGAAAGTTATCCTATTATAATAAGGCGCGTGCGTTTATGCTTTCGCGTGTTGAAATATTTCATATATGATAATGTATCGATACTACAATCATGCATTGGTGGATGGATGCCCGGGCATTGAGAAGGAAGGACGCTTGAAGAAGTTGAAAGAAGCGGCTAGACTTGCACTTTGATTACCCACAAGTTTGATCAACATCCATCCTGGTGAGAGTAAAGGGACTAAAGGGGCGGCTGGCTTTAATATACCCTTTCCTTACGCTTTCTTTTTCACAATAAATAGTACCTAACAAGAAGTGCCGGGGTAGGTCAAAGAGAATAGTCCACCTAAAAGAGAAAAACTGAAAGCACTTACTCATCTTTGAATCTCACAGCAAGAGGTAAATCAAACTGACAAAAGAAGCATAGGATTTCAATCAAATAAGCATAGGGAGGTAGATCATTCGGAAACTAGCCTACCGCCGCTTTGAAATAAACTAGCTCTTTAGTAGAGTAGTCAAGGAGATGGGCTAAAGCAAATCCAAACTATACTCTACTGTATAGACGTATCTATAATATAAGTCTAAGTAGGTCAACTTCTGCCGCTTTGCCTTTATTCCTTCCAGCCACTTCTGAGAGGGGGCCCCCCCATTGGAGATAGATCGATGCTTCTTGACGTAAGGAAGAAAACTTCTTTAAATGACCAGTTGCTCTTTCTTATCATCGTATCGCCTGCTGCAAATGCTTTGACCTTAGATAGACACCTTCTGTATGTAGTCTTGCCGTGGGTGGCGTGATCTTACCTGTTTTCAAACACTTCGTTCGTTCGCGCGCGCCTCAGTTTGGAACTATAGGAGGGGTTTGTAAAGCTAAGCAGGCAGATCTATACCAAGGATGAAGATTTTCACCTTTCTCGATTGATTACTTTCCTTTTGGAAATGAGTTCAGTTCTTCTGTCCTTCCCAACCCGGAAACACCCATGGTTGGCCTCCTTTGAAGCATCAACCTTATTGCATCATGCTCTTGGCATTCTAATTCTTTTTCTTTCTTTATGAAACGAACCGGGATCGAACCGGAAAAGGGCGCCCCACTGGATGAGGATCGCAAAAAGCTCCTTCCGGCGGGGTACGGACAACGAAGTGTGATGGAAGAGTGCGCGCAGGACTTTTCTTGTAGCGAACAACGACAAAGAGGAAAATGCGCTCCTTGCCAGTGACGAAATAAGTTTCCCTCTCTGCGGTCCAGGAAGCTATGAGTACTAACTAGGAAAATAAGTAAAGAGTCAAATCAAGAAAGTTTGGATTAGGAAACCCGTTCGTGACTGACTGAAGATTGTTACCCAGAACGCTACACAAACGTTCCATAGGAAGTTCGACCGGATGAGTTTGGAAGTTGAGAGTATTTACTGGTAGGAAAAAGATACAACGTTTGATAGTTTTTATAGCGACTTTCCCGCGTAGCGCCTTGGAATCGTATTTACGCACATGCTAGTCTGTCGTAGTGAAGTTAATTCTCTTTCATATTCAGTCCATTCTCAAGAAATAGGGCTTTTGAGGACACTCGAATCTGTCATTGCATTGGGGCGGGCAACAAGTAGGGAACATGGGGCTTCGTCACTAGGGCTAGGATAACTATCAGATGAGTGAATTGATTTCTTGGAATTACGTACGTCTGTCTTGGATTTGGTCTAACCAAAGTCTCATATGTAGTAGTCTTTTCTCTTTGCTTGATAATATCTATCAACGAATGCCTGTGAATAGGAGTTATCTTTTCTAAAGTATAAGGAAAGTAGTCAAGAGTCAATTGAAACTATCTATGATACGCAATATGTAGGGAAAGCAGCATAGCTCAAGTACCTGGCCGGAGTGAGTTCCTTGATTGGCATAGGCTACTAGGTCATTTCTTAGGGATTGGGATAGATAGGACAAGCAGGTAAGAGCACTAAAGCAACGTCAAGTAGGGAAGTTCGGACTAACTGAGGAAGATCGTTGGTGGGTGGATGTCTAATCGATGGAAAGTCGTCTTTCTATCTTTGATACTGGTCCCGGTCCTTGCTTTTCTACGGGTGATGGCGTATCTTAGTTCAAGGTCTAACTGAAATGGTCACAGGGTTCCAGCTGATCAAAATACCAGAGTTGGTGTATTCTCAATCGCGGCTCGGGGTTGCTTTCATTGCTTTTGTCGGACAACCTCTTGCCGGTTCATTCTTTTGAGTGCCTACCTCCTTCCAAATGTGCTGCTTCCCGGGGTACAAGAGCCAAGTTTGGAAAAGCCTTAGACGCTGCGCTATGTTAGTGAAAAGTGTGAAGCAGCCAGCAATTTCACCAGGAAGCAATCTATCTACATCGAACACCTTTGAACGAGCAAAGAAGCATTCGTCAGTTGATTCATGGTTCCGGAAGCAATCAATTTAGTCTTATGAGCCAGAACCTACTATTGGTTTGTATGAATTCTCGAAAGTAATATACCCAACTGAAAAGTAAGTACTTGAATCATCAGCTCCGCTTCCATGAATAGGAAAGTTCTGAACTAGCATCTCTTCTCAAAAAAAGGAGAAAGCATCCATAGAGGTAGTAAAGTCAAAGAAGTTCTATAAGTGATCAGGTTTAGCATCTTTGCATTGGTTGGATATGGGTCAAGTGGGTAAGCTACCTCTACTAAGTAACCTACTGACTGAGTTTATGGAGTTTCAAAGACTAGTAGGGATAGGTCAGTTCTTGTCACTAACTAAGGGAAAGACTAGATATGTATAGGTCAAGTCAAATAGGGCTAAAGCTACCAGGTATAGGGCAACAAGAGTTCTTTCTTGGGGAAAGCTGCTAACTAAGCTAGAGAGGAAATGGAACAGAAAAGAGGAAGATGCAGTACAGATGGTTATCAATAACCTGCATGGGCCCATCAAGGAAGCGATGGTGCTAGGAGATTGCCAAACATTCCCTCAATAGACAGTACCATAGGGAGGTTCCAGATCGAGCTATTAAAGCACCACTACCAGTAGCAGTAGAATAGAAAGAACCTGAAAACTACTAAAGTAAACGCAGTCGACTATCCTATCCGGGTAGCCTAACCACAACACTAGAGGAAGTAGGTATACTCCAGATGGGGACGTCTATGTATGAAAAAAAGAAAACGAGTCGAGTACTAGAAAGATCCGCTACCGAGAGTAAAAGGCAAGCAAAGGAATCGAAATCAGTAGTACGGTCAAAAGAGAAATGTCAAGATACTGACTTCGGTGAGATAGTTATCCTCGTTTCAACTTGCTAACGCCCTTTGCATATCCCCGTTCATGCCCTCTTTCTAGTCATTTGGAGGCTTGAGAACAAGGAGAGAGCCCGGTTCGCCACTCATGAAAGTGGCTACGTCCGGAGGGCTTACTTATCGACTACATACCCACGATTCTTTTCCGACGCCCCCTTTCTCTGCAACACACACCAGGCAACCCAGATCCCATAACTTCTCCGGAAAAACACTTACTTAATATATCGAAAGACACCACGCGAAAGCCCACAGACCCGCTCTTTTCAAGCCTAGCCTTTCCATCTTCATTTGAAACTGAGCTACGTCCCTATCAGTATTTTCCTTTAACGCACACGAGCGCACGCGAATAGTTAAGCTTACTACTTGACTCGCCCGTTCACTGCTACGCTCCTAGCTTCCATTTTCCTTGAATAAAGCACCGCGCTAATACACCGCCTCCCGGCGTCGACGAAGCCGGTCCTTTGACCAGTTGATCGTTACCTAATAATTTCAGTAACTCCAGATGCAAGCTCAGTTTAGTAGGCAAGCGAAATCAGCAAGAGGAAAGAGTAGGTTGGCCCGACTCACCCAAGTAAGCCAGCAGTAACTTAGAGACCTTTGATTTGAGCAAATTGATAGAAAAATGATCAAAAAATGGATCGAACAATATCTCTATAATAGAGAGCCAAATTCGATTTATTCTCAGAACTCGGGTTTGACTTATTCGTTCGGTACCCCCTGCAAAATATTGGGGCCCCCCATAACCACAGAAATAAAGAAAACTCCCGCGAAACAACGTTCTAAAAAAACGAAAATACATTTGACGGAGGTCCCCCCACCCTCCGCCGCGCTTTTTCCTCCCCTTTCTTTCAATTGATTCAGAACCTCAAATTTTCTATTCTGCTTTTTTCTCGATAGAGCCGCTTTCCCTCATTCGTCTCGTCCAGCCCTCTTCACGAACTTTTCTAATCAATGCCACAAAGATAGCAAGCTCTATGATAGAATAAATAAGTAAAGAGGCGACAATTTGGCACCATATATCCGGAGGTGTGGAAAGAGCAGCTGTGATCAGTGAAAAAACCATCAAAAAACGACGATTGCTCGTGAGCATTTCCACAGAGAGACCCCTTGGTTCTGGCAAACAGATCACAATGACAGGTATCTGGGAGCATACCGATGGAATGAACAAAATACGAAAAGTGAACATAATATAGTCATATATCTTAGGTTGTAACTTGATCATGAGCGAATTTGTTGATGTTGAACCCATGAAGTATGGAAAGTGCCAAACATTGGGAACGACCCAGGAAAGAGTTAGGAAAAGGAATAATACGAAGCAAGAAGCACTGAAATAGAGGAATCGATTGTATTTCCTCCTTTGAAAACCATAGCAACTGGGTATCGAAAAGCACCAAATTTGATAACTGATGAAGGGAAAGACGAAGGAAGAGCATGCTATTGAAGACGTTGCAAGATATGTAGAGAAGGCCTCCGTTAATTGTGTACAAACAAAATACGAGTCCAAAGGTAGGGTAAGAAAGGGTTTAGCTAATAAAAAGAGAAATTCTTCCGAGAACCAGTAACACGTAACCCATGTAAAAGCAAGACCGCTCAATATCCGAAGGGAACGAATTCGAACTTCTCCTAGAATAGTTTCCAGTGCAACATTCAATTAAATGAGTGTAATTCAAAGGAAAAAAATAACGCAGTCTGATGCAAGCGAACAAGATCGATCGTCTCTAGTTGTTATTGTCAACTGAAAAAAGAAATCCATCCCCAGCGAGTAACTACTAATGTTACGAGTGAAAAGCGCTTCGCCCGCCCTATCTATCTGCGCGCTGGCAGGTAGGGTCTTATCTATGTGATTCGCTACGCTTGCTTGCGCCGCCTATCGGCGGACTCTATTGCCTGCCGGAACACGGTAGTACGAATCGCTACGCTTCTTGATATATGATAATATGCACCCAAAACACATTGATTAGGAATCTTGGAAGGAAAATGGCCTTCGCCTTCCTGCTTCTAGCCTTCTTAGCTGCGCTACCCCTGCCCTGTGGTACGTCAAGAGAAAGGGTTGGCCCATAGTTGAAGCAAAGAAATAAGATTCCCTTACCCAGTTGTGCGTTAAGCGATTGCCATTCCAGCAGGTACATTATAACAAAAGAAGAGAGATTCCCCTCCCGAAGATAAGTCGGCTATCCAATTCCCTATATGGGTTGGCTATCCAGTTTTCGTCCCGGGTTGCAAATTCAAAATCCTTTGGTACAAAGCTGTTCAAAAAAACCTTGGGAGGAAAGACGAATCCTATTCTTTTCTATCGATCGATAAAGGAATTCTTTTCTACTACCTTTGATACGTGGGCGATCAAGTCAGATGCTTGCTTCTTTCGCCCAGATTCCCCATGGGTGAGGAGCTAGAATCAATGTTTTGATATTAGATATGAGAAAGCCCTTTCGAGTCTTTCATTCCTCCCTTCGGTAACTGAGATCACTCGACTCATACACTACTGCCGATGTTAAGTCATAGTGCCTGGATTCCAAGCCTTTTGGGCACTGAGCGGTGTGAAGAGACACATAGACTGGTTGAGAAATTACATCGAGCGAGGGTCGTGGAGCTTTAGCATTCTATTCGGAAGAAATAATTTCGTGTTGCGCGAGTGGAATGAAATGAAAGTTGACACTTTCATTATTTCAAAAGGGAATTTACGTCATGAGCTCTCTCTCCACTCTCACCAGCCACCTGCTCCACCGGATTCCTCCACGAGCAAGCTCGATCTCTTGTATATAGGTACTCGTAAGAAGAATCAAGCCAATAGCCCTCCACATATCCTCTTCCCCCCTTGAGTGCTAACTCTTTGCTAACCTGAGCAGCCTTAAGCAATTTTCTCCAAATACTCCGGTTTTGAATGTACGGCTACTTATACCATTAGCATGAACTCTGAACCGTTGGTATATCAACGCACTCTTTGACTATCTAACAATTAGGGTTTTTCCCGTTTTTATTGAAAGAAAGTCAATTTCTGTGTAAACAGCACTGACTATGGCTTTCTCTGGCTTTTTTTGCAAGTACTTTACGCTCCCTGGATTTGACATACGTGAGTGATCGGGCAAGAATTGAACTTCGAGTAGAGTTACGACGTATAAAATCAGAAATCTCGCATCACAAGAAAAAGTCGTACAAGTCTTGTAGTTCAGTGCCGCCCGACCCCGTTTATATTGAAACTTCTTTCCCCTCTCAACTTTTTCTATGTAGCTTAAGCTTTGAAAATCAAAAGAAAAGGAGGCTTACATGGCAATCCCTTGCCTTGCTCTGTACGACCTCCTCTTTGTCATCACTGTCGGATCCGAACATTTCCTTTGGAAAGAATGATTCTTCTTCCTTTTCGGAGTCACTACCGAACAACATCGGCTTAGTGGAGTCTGTCTGAATCATGATAGGTTCTTCCTCTGCGGAACTTTCATAGTATGAATGCTCTGTCGAGATGAAACCGGCATCACTATATTTTCTTTGTGCCCCCTTGTTATCGTCGCTGGAATTTTCCCGGGACTCATCTGAGGGATTTCCATTTAGGACGACATTACAGAACTCATCGTCTGACGAGTCCCGCGGAGCCTCCTTATACAAATGCAAGCGGCCTTTTTGGTACTCGTCTTCGAGCCAATCCTTAAACACGTAACAATCTTCAATGGTATGCCCGAATACTCTATGGGAGAGGCAATAATTAGGGTCATCTACTTTGTCCATCTCTTCTGGTCGCTTGGATTGTGGGAGCGTGAGCCCTTTCCTCATAGCTCTTCTAAATAGTTTAGCGGGTTCTCCTCTTTTGAACGAGTACAATTTGTTCTTTCGCTCTTTGAGAGTTGTTTTACTAGAAATTGACCGGGCTTTTCCTTTTGTAGGCTTGCTACTAGGACCTCCGGAGGTGCGGATTGTTTTCGAACTCACTTTACCTTGCTTCTCTTTTTGAGATTTGGTATCAAATCAAGAAAGGAACGCATTCACCATATCTTCCCATGTCTTCATGCTATTTGGTTCTAGAGACATGTACCAGTCAAAAGCCACTCCCAAAAGGCGGAACTTCTCTCTAGTTTTTTCGGGGGTTTCATAACGAGGGGCGTAAGGAATAAGGTGTATAGGAAGAAATCTACTAAGTAGGAAAGGCAAGATCAGTAGGAACACAAGTAGTAAAGCAAGGGAGGGGAGATCAAATACTCGGCAATACTCTATTTCGGCAATACGGTTCTAGTTAAGAAAAAGCATATTCTTAGACTACTTATGTTACATCAAACTGTACCTTTCTTTTTTGTTACAAGCCCAAGATACTACTCAACTCTTTTGTTAGCACATCTGCTTTCTTCTTACTTGATGTGATCCAGTCTACCTAGGTAGGGCTAGTTTCTAACAAGCAAGGGAGATAGGCATTTCATATTGCCGTTACTAAACCAAGTATTATTATCAACGCGAATAACGTTGTTCGAGAGATACACTTAGAATAAGTTCGTTTGTTTAGAGCGAAAGCGTAACCGTATATTCTATTTACTAAGCTTGGTTGCTACTTGTTGCTCATTGAATAAGAATTTGATTACTGAATGCTTGCTACCGGATAGGATGGAGCTGCACTTCTGGTAAAGGTTGACCTACTAACTCTACACTGAATTAGCCAATAGTATCAGCTGCTGGAGAGAACTGCCTGCTCGACAGCCTACTAAAGCAACCCTTTTAATACTATCTCTCGATTTGCCCTTGCTTGCTTTTCTCACTACACTGGACTACCTTCAAAACCCTCACTTTTTCTTCTTTTAGTACGCACTTAAGAAATAGTCAAAGAAGCGTAGGATTGATAATAGTGTATGTATGGCTTCGCCCTATCAAGGTTTTTCTTCAACTTTGTCCATGATCAGCACTCTTCCCCTAGGGTAATTACAAGGTATGGTAGGTAGGGGGAGTTTTCATGGCAATAGGTGTATCGTTATTGGGTGATACGCATGCCTACGTTAGTGTATAACCCTAAAAAGAGGTACACATAGTCTCTTTGGGCAAGTAACTATTGGGTGATATATCGAACGAAAGCCCTTGCTTTCAACGAGATAGGCAAGCATTCTCGGGAGTAGGCAAGCAAGTTAGGATTCATCGTTACGCCCGCCTTCCAAAGAAATGGGTGCCTGCTTGGCCAGCTCCACTATCTATACCGCGCTAACGAAAGCTGCCCACGCCTACGAAACAATGAATGCCCGCTGCCTCTACTATATTCTATAGCTTTGCTCGCTCGCCGAGATGGCTGGTGGCAAGGAAGGGGCGTTGTTGCCCAATGCAATATGGAGAACTGATTGACGCAACCACTCATGGGAAGAGATTTTCCTACCCCGGAAAAAGAAGCTAGCCGTCAAGCGGAAAGTCAAAATCAAAAGGAAGCTTTCTTCACAATCTACTTTGCTGGCTTTCTCTCGGGCGAGTGCAGATTCCGCAGAGAAAATAGGAACGGAAGGTTGATGTTTTCTCTACCCCTTCTTCACCCGAGTTCTAGTTGACAGAGAGGAATAGCTAAAAGGAAGACTTCGAAAAAACACCTAGAAAAGAGCCACAGAAGTAGCTAGCCTAGAATAGTTGGAGGAAGCAAGCAAAAGCCCACTTTGGAGCGAATTCCTTTCTTTTGGTTGTAGCTACTCGGTCAGCGAATTGTAACTGGCACTTTTGGAACAAAGTAATTCAGAGATGTCGCCGTCACTTATTGGGTGAGTGTGAAGTATGGTGGTCATATCTTCTCTCCGACTGCCCGCCCAGATGCTCAAAATCCAAGGGCCCGAAATAATATCTTTTATTATCTCCATTGCTGCTGTTACTTTCTACATTTTCAAATGTTCTTAGGGGAATGCCGATAAACAAATGAGAAGGCAGTCCTCTTTTATAGAGTAAGGGATAAGGTAGTCTACAGCTTTACCGATTGAGAATAGCCCATTCTCAAATTAGAAGCCAGGGAAGCGGTAAGTGTACCGTTAGGTGCTTATCGCCTTCTTTAGCTTATGACTTTTTTTTAGGGAAAAGAATGAGAAAAGTGACAGTGGAAGGAGGGAAACGGAAAGATTCTATAGCAATAAGGCATTGGTCTTCTCTGGCTTACGCCAGGCATTACTACTTTCTAATAATGAACCGTGCATTCATCCCTTCCTTAGTCAAAGGAAAAATTGATGTCGACCGCTTTGACAGACGTCGCTTTATGCTGAATCAAAAACTCTCTTTAGAGCTACTGAGTAAGTATCAGGCACATAGCGGTATGATCGCATCACAGGAGTACATCCGAGGATTTGAAAGATTTCCTTGATCTAGAAAGTAATAGCTCTGTTGGACAGTGCGAACAAGACCGTTCAAACAAGGAAAAGCGGTGCCTGCTGCGCCCTAGCTCTCTAGTGAATACTTTATATAAGAATAAGTGAAAGAAAAACTGACTAGCAGAAGAAGGAGTGTAATGATAATGGTAAAGACTAGCCGCAAAAGCAGTTATATTCGTTTGTGGAATCCCACTCTGCCAAGCGAGAAGAAGTGGCATTCTTTCCGGGAAAAGCAGCCTCAGAAAAAGTGCAATTCTAATGCGAGAGACCTTCCTTGAGAAACTCGTAGTGAACTCTCAGTTACTGATAAAGTCAAGTCAATCCATAGCTTTATTCCCTATTTGTGTTTCTGCCTTCCTCTGATTGAATTCATTAACTAACGAACAACCAACAAACAAGCATTCCGTTAGAAAATCCTTACTCCCTTTCTTTTTTTATGCAACCGTTACTTACTTCAGTTTCAAGCTTCAGTTCGAATTAGTTGATAGAAAAACTAGTGACATTCGTTTGATCACTCCATCCCGAGCAACTAAGTTGAACGGAAAAGAAGTTCTTTTGCTCACTCAATCCTGTTCAACTCTTTGATCAATTTCTTACTCTGATTTCATTACTTTACTGACTTTTTCTATTCAATAACTATTGTTGGGTTGGGGCTTGTTGTGATTTGACTCTTCAAAACTGTATGCTATATGCGCAAATAGAAGGGGATCCCATTTTCAAAATCTAACGGACCCGCCCCGGATTATACTACCTCTACCTAGTCTTCGTGGACCCAGTAGACTCCTTCCCTTTTTTCACGAATAGCAAGAACGTCTTCCTCAGCCTACGATTGACTCCATAGTCTTGCCCACGGCATCTTTGATAGAAACAATTGGTCAGTCGAAATCCCAACTCCTGAATACCGATGAAATGAATTTCCAGAAATATACGTTCTTGAGACCGTAACCAGAAGCGTTCGTAGGATGATGGCATGAAGCCATCTCTTATCGATAAGAAGGAACCCCTCAGGTGTGATAGTGGAAAATGCCTGAACTCAATGTTCTCGCCCCAAGCCCAGGTAAACCAGCTTGAAAGGAAGGCCGCCGGGAAGAGCGAAAGAGCGGGGAAGCGAGTGGAAGATATGTAACGAGTCCGAAGCGGAATACTTTACGCGAGCTATAGACTTCCAAGAGCAAAGGTGGGCCCCGGTAGTCTTTCGAATACTTACTTAGCAAAATGGGAAATGGTCAATCTCAAACTACGAATATTTACTGGCTCTTCTATTTGTTTCAAGTGTTCCAAGACTTTCTTCTGTTCCCCGCCGGGTAAGGGGGAAGACGGAGTAGAGAAAATAGAATCTCCGAAATTCTCTGAAATTAGCTAGCTCCATTTCATTTCCTATTATGGCTATGTCTCAGATGTCTTATTACTTATGGTAGAAGACGGAATTCTCCTCCATTCCTGATCCCCCCTTTTTGATAATCGAGATCGAGCCCTAAGCACACAATAAGTAAGTAAGTGCTAAACACCATGATATTCGAGCAATAAATAAGCAGGTTAAAGCTTAGCTGAGTTAGCCGGCAGAAGGAAGGATAAGATGTAGACTATGGTGCTTGTGACAAAGTCAAGCCAAGGAAGGCCGGCCAGCCACACTTGCCTCAAATAAGAAAGATTCACCAAGCAAGCAAGAAACTCTGCAAAGCCCAATAGCTACCAGATCAGTGCGCTTTGGCATTTCCACCAACATAAAGTTAGAGTCACACTCAAAATAGAATAAATATATCCAACATAAAGAAAATGTATGCACTCCTTCAAAGTGCATAGTGCCTTTCAACGATAGAAAAGTAATACATCCTACAAATTCCCACAAAGACACCTTCAGATATTCAAAAGCTCATACCATTTTGAATCAATAACGAGATGCTTCAACAAAGAAGAGAGATAGAGAACCTAATCACGCGCAGGCCAATGGAAAGGCCTTGAATCACTCACTCCTACCTAATTCTATGGGTATAGAAAAAGGCTAGTCTTTGGCGCTTCGTCTTTGACTTTGTATAGGAATGCTCAAATTACTCTCTATACGATAATTGCCCATAATTGGGAACGCTTCAATGGATAGGTGGGTGAAAAACTCAGCCTACGAATTTGCTTTTTGACGAGAAATTCAATTCAACTTATTCATTAACCTGGAGAACGTTTGGCATATATCATAGCTTGCTATGAGGAGCTCACTCCCTTTCTTGGCTACATCCTCTTCCAGGAGGAAACCTTCCCCCCATATAGAAGCTTAAGGAATTCGATCTAAAGGCTCAAACTCGTTCCATATGATCCAAGAGTAGGTTTGCTAGTCTGACCGCGCTATCACTTACCAAACAACGCTTTCTATCCCCAACTCTATCTTTTACTATTAGGAATTGCTCCATTCCAAAAAACGGATCCCTTGCGCGCCAGTAAATGCTTCTTTCTCTATATATGTATTGATTTCTTTGATTTCTCGTGAGCGTATCAAAAATTCCCTACGTTCCCTTGACCGTAGGTCATCGAATGAGTTCTGGTTTTCAACTCCACTCATATAACATCCCGAATGGGTCAGTCTTTTTCTACACGAACGATAGGTCCGTCCGGGCAAAGACGCCAAATCGTACCTGACGTTACGTAGGGCTACGGCGCCGTATAACGGCACGGGAAAATCGGAAATACTTTTTTTTAGTATTACCAAAAGGGGACAAAGAAAGTCCTCTCCTACAAAATGGAAATTAAAGCGGAGAGAGGGAAGAATCCCATGTGTTAAATGTGGCATCTATACCGATCCAAGATGGAATCGACTTGATCGAGAGAAATGGGTAACCCCATGGGATACGGTAGAACAGATCAACTCACAAGGAGATTAGGGGCGACATGACCTAGAAGCTATGGCTAAGTTCATACTAGAGTCAAGGCTCAATCAAGGCTGCTTCGGCCCTTACTTCATTCAGAGTCGGGGAGCAGGTTCCTACTTCCTCGTTGTGGGGCGGAACAGGGAGAGCAACCGATGTGATCTTAGCCATAGGAGATAAAGTCTCACCATAAGAGAAACTCCCCATATAAAGTACGGTAGTTCGGACGTATAGAACGGCAGTTGGCGCGGGCGGAGCATTTACTTTCAGGGTAGAGCTGGGGAATGGTATGGGGGAGCAAAACAGATTAGATACCTGTGTAGTCCAGACCGTAAACTATTTCAATTTCTTATTTGGCATCCGTTCGCTTCCGTTTCTTTGCTCTCAACATTTTGACTCCTATATTTGGCAGGAGCTATTTTTCCAAGCAAAGCTTTGTGTGAAGAAGGTAAAGAAAGACGGTAAAGAAAGCCCATTCAAAAGAGTGCCACGCAGAAGCACCTCCTGTGTCACTCGATCCTGAACCAAACCACAAGAAGAGGTGATTTCCACTTTTTGCGCATTATACTTGACCAATTGAGCAACGCTCAACAAGTTTTTTGTAATACCGGGCACATACATACTTGGATAATGTTGGTAAGAGAGAGTCTGAACCGGTGTATTAATAAGAGATGAACCAGAGTGGAGAATTTACAAACCAGTGACATTTCCTTACGTTGATTCAGTTCGTGAACCAGAGCTGAAACACTAGCACCATCGGCATCCGAGCAATTTCTCGGTGGGGAAAGTCTTGAATCAACTGTTTTTGCAATTGTTTCAGGATCAGGATCAAGCTCTTCATCAGTCCTATGATTAGCCCAACTCGATCTACGTCCTACGGTCTACGCTCTCTACGTGCATCATCTAGCCGAGCCTCAGTCTGACCTATGTCTAGACCACGTGATTCTTATTCAGAATCATTCAAAACCCATCAATAGCCAGTCATTGAATGCTATCTCAGTAGCTAGCCGACCATCCAGATCTGAAAGAAAAAGGTGGTGGCCGAGGGAGGGGGGAATCATAAGAATCACCTCGTTCGTCAACGACTGGATCAATTGCTTAATTGACTGAAAGGTGAAAGGGAGGATCTCGTACTGCAACTATGCCTGGTCAACGCTATGCTGGTGTCAACGCGAGACCTTCTTCTTAGTGCTGCTACTCATTGTGATGGATCAAGAACTGGTAATGAATATGATTTTCGAACTGACGAGAAGAGCGGCTTTCATCTTGCGAGGCTTCGGGCGGCGAATCTATTTCTCCAAAAAGATTGGAAGCTCCTTCTACCTAATTGGATAAAAGCCTTTATGTCCTCGAGTGAAAGGTGCTCCAGCTTGCTTGCTTGGTGCACACTGACTTACTGAAGGAATGGACCCATGTGAAATGGAGGTAGACAAAAAGGAAAACTATAGAAAAGCCAAGTTGACTGAATGAAATACCGCAGTGAACTCAGACTCCGCGGTACCTACTTTCTATCTGAAGATGGACCACAGCGTAATGCCTTACCGCTTTACACCTTGCTTTGAGTTCGCTCCGCCTGCCTATTCACTGAATTGACTAAGTCAATCTCAAACCCGAAATAGATAGAAACTGAGGTTTTTCCTATCTAGCCTAGCTCCATAATGGAGAGAATGCTCTTACTTGGAATCTAAAGCATTCTTCTTTACCTTTCAACTTGCATCAAGATCAAAGAGCTTATTCGATTTCATCTTCCCTAAGAAAGAGGTTAATTCTCATGAAATACCTCAACCACAACAAACTCGATTTTATACGTCCATTTAGAGGAAGCTCTTTAGTCATAGACCGAATCTAGTAAGACAAAGCAGCAGACAGGCAGGGAAAGACGCTATTCTATTTTGAGGGGAAGTCTAGAAGCTTCACCTCCGACCTGATCTATCCATTCTAGTGCGCGGCCTGGACTGAATGAATCCTTGTGAGCGGAGAAGGCAGACATGGCTTACACCCACTATGGTGACCAAAAAGATACCCTACCCTAAGAAACCGTACTCCCAGCACAGGCTGGTGAGAGCAGGCTCTTTGCATCTGTTTGAGCCTTCTAAAAAGAACTGGAGCCAGTCGTAGCATGGCATATTCATTATTGGCGGCAACTCCTTCCTTTCTATTTCACGGTTTTTTGCTTTTCCTTGCATATAATATGCTTTTCTCTACTAGGACTTCTCAAAGAGCAGAGAAGGCGAGCTCGCTTATGATGGAGCTTTGCACCGGTGTCAAGATGCAGCATCTAAGCGTTACTTTGTAACTCCTTGAATCTACTCCCATAAAACCTGAACAGCCCTTGTTATCTGATTCGCGTTACGAAGTAACTCCCTTCTGAAAGAATCTCCATTGTCAATGGGAAAGCAACCACACAAAGAATGGTTAACAGGCTTTGGCATTCTTTTTGTGCTTTGCCACTCGCAGCACTCATCTTTTGAGATGAAACATCTTTGCCTTTGCTTGCTTTTTTGAGAATAACTAGATCCACATGAAATGATGATGAATTTGAAAAGTTTTAGTTCTTAGGGCTTCTTTGTTCGTAACATTAGTAGTTACTCACAGGGTGAGTACTTCTTTCAATACTCAATCATCTCAGCTGTTGTTCTTCGAGTGTTTCACTCTTGCCCGAGAGTGCCTGGGCGCCCTTGCCCATCGCTTGCTTGGTGGAACTTGATAGAATTAACTAGATCACAGGCTTTTGCCTTGACTTAGGATGGCTCAGGCTATTCAATCTACTGGGCTACCATCTACCTTTCATTGTAGTAGGAGTAAACCTGAAAGAGTAAGAAGATCTCGTAGATAGATGGTCAATTTCAATAACAAAGAATAGAATCAATAAGAAGGATGAGATAAGAGACAATAATGAGGCGCGAAGCGGTGATTGCAATCCGGTGCGAAATGCATATTCTCGGCAATAGTGTCTTGTCTTGTTTTTCATTTCATTTTTCTCGTAAATAGTGTCTTTTTTCTTTTGTTTGGTTCACTAGGGCAACCATATGAATCAGCCTGTTATTTCAGGGCAAAGGGGGACATCTGATACACGAATTGAAAAACATGAAAGATCGGTTTCTTTGGCATGTGTTTCACTTCAAACATTTTCTTATTCGAAATATCTTTCTGAATGTAGTTCAATGGGGCGTGTTCTGCGGTAACCACTTTACGTCTTTCATAGGTGCAGATACAGTTGCGAGCTCCTCTTTGCAAAGAGCGAAGGAAACGATATAAGGATCTCCTTCATCCAACGGCAAGTATGGCCAATAGATGGTGTCGTTGACATTGAAACCACCATGAAAGGGGAACTCGCGTATCTCTCCGACTTGTATCCTCTCACCGCCTTACGGAATAGAAAATCGACAACGTTGTGGGATCATCAAACTTGTACCCCCTTGGGCCTTTCAGAATATACAACCAAATCAAAACTTACCGCCCGTGAGTCCTTTTTCTTTTCATGAGGGTGGTAGATGGCTCAACTTGCTTTGCCTTCCTCCGCTTTTCAGCTTGACTCAGTAAACTGACTTTGAGAAAAGAAAGGTTGTTCGACAAATAAAGAAAGAGCAGACTGACCAATCACCCTTCAAAAAGTCAAATACAAGCTCCTCTGCTCATCTGAATGGTCTAGGCAAGCCTACTCCACGGATACTCACTCAGGACTATCAATCAACAAACCCTTACCCTTGCCCTATATGCTGACTATTGACATATATTGGTTGGTGCTTCGGAGTATAAGAATGCATGCCAAACTCATTGACCAGATGAGCTAAGAATGGAATTCGAATCTTAGGAATATGCAATGAACTGTAATGACCTACCTATTATTGTGAACCTACAACTACTAGATCATTTTCAAACGGCGGAATATAGGATAGCAAATTAATGGAAGACCCCGGGTCAACAAGAATTCGGTTGATCCTCATTGTGTCGCATACCCCAGTGACATAAAGTAGCCTCTTGTGTGCGGAAGTGCCTATCAGCATATCGTCATTGGTGAAGGAGATAGAGGCCGGCCGTCTGTTGAGCATAGAGAGCTGCTGTATGTTGAGCATAGAGAGCTTCCTTCATGCTGCAGTTCAGCAAAATAAGACTGAAACTTCTCAGGGTTCTGGTTTGCGTAAACCAACACATCACGCAACTCTTGGGACATCATTAGTGCATCAAAAACACTTAACAGAGCAGGTATCTTTCGTAGATGTGCCACGATGTTGTAATCGGCTTTTGTGAACTTCGGTTTCTCACTAGGGCCATCCCCTTCTTCAACCTCAATCTCCTTACCTTTTGACTTGTCCTTTTCCTACTTAGAATTCTGAGACGTTGTAAGGCATTTCAAAACCTGAATAGCTTTCTGAAAAAACGAAGACTATGATCATAGGCCAACCAACAAAGCTATTGAGTAGGAAAGCTGCGGATTTGCTATTGGACTCAGTTAATTACTACTTTGAAATGACTTACTCAAAACAATGCCTTACTAAACACAAATAGGTAGGCCACTCACTCATTCCAGGCTCGCGCATTGGCATTGTTCTTTGAGTTCTTTGACTAGTACGGAAACACTTCTTTATGTCAGGCGCGAAGCGGTGAAACCCCGCCCGGTAAGAAGGGAAACCTCCAACTCGGTGGGTGAAACAAGTGGGCAAATTCCATTCTCAATCATATATCTAGAATATCATATATATAGAAAAATCATATATATAGATATAGATAGATCTACACTCTTTTCTTTCCCAAGCGGTATCCCTTTGATTCATTCGTGTGTGTCGACTTCGTTGCTTTGCCTAAATCACTCTATATCTAGTTACGTTCTTCTTTTTTTTCCTGGCTGGGTCTCCGGATACTGTAACCCCGAGCAAAGTGCGTGCGCCTTGCTTCGCAGGCTCCTTCGTTCAATCGGGCGGGGGAATTTCTTTTTTTCCTGTAACTAGTTATTGGCTCTCTCTTCGTGGTTTTTATTATGGACTTGATGCAGGGAACAACCATGTTGAAGGTCCAACCATGGTGGATGCACAGAATAGGGTGTGCAAGTGTTAGAGAGCTCTATTTCATAAAACTCTCTCGTTGGAATCAATTTCTATAGGAGGATTATCAACCTGGTAATAATATGTATGTTTCGAATCATGAACGAAAGGATAAAGGGGATTTCCATTACTAGACTTTTGATTCACCAATCAATTATGCAAGATGTTCAGGATAGGAATCGAATATCTGCTTCAGAAGCGAAAAGATGTTATCGAGAATAAGGCTCGAGAGGCTAGAACACATACATACTCCTATACTAATGGTGACTTTTCTTACCATTGCTACTTTACTTGACCGTCAATGTCTATAAGCTATTCCACGCACACTTTTTGCTACTTATCACACATCCCTATTCCATGTTTACTCACTTGTTTTTCGACCACTATTCCTATACTTTTTCTTCTATTTTTCTTTATACATACTCAACCAGTCCCACATATCCCGGTGCTTAATGACCTTGCGAGTTTCCTATACTTCTATCTATCAACTACCCTGCAATCCAAAAACCCATCCTGTGTCAACAACTACCTGACATGCATACCTTACTTGCTTACCCATGCACATAAGTTACTACTTACCTCGCCCACTGATACATACTTCTCCATGGTGATTGACCCGTTACGCATCTCCTGTAAGCAGCCCTAAACCTTGACTCAACGCTAGAAACCCCTGACTCGGGGCCTATTTCTGCTATCTGTGAGTTAAGAATACCTTTTGACTGAACTAGCTAGTGCCTATAAACTTATACTCACATATTATCTACTGATTACTACTACGGTGCCGTCTATTCAAAGAAAAATAGAATACTGGAGTTCTGCTGCCTATATTCCAAGCTAAGAGAACAATGCCTATCTAGGTCTTTGACGCATAAACCGGTGACTGCCTACTTGGTTACGTATTCTACAAACTTCCATGCTTTTGACTTTCCATTTTGTAAAAAACACACCTAGCTATTCCTAACAAGCCTATCTCATGCCAACAACTACTTAAATAGCATTTTGTCGATTCCAAAATACTACTTGAGCTGCTATGGCCTACTCTACAAAAAGGATTTCGCCCTAGGGCTTATCACTTGTTTACCCATGCCACTTGCCTGCTTTTTCTAGTCCTTTACTTGCTTGGCTATTCTAAGACTACTTCTATACCTCACCCCCCCGGTCAAATTCCCTATATGAAGAAAATAGGGGTCAGGAGACCCAGCAAGTAAGGAAAAGTGCGTCCATCCAATAACAAAAACCTGCCCGCCTCCTAGTAGTTCATGCCATCAATCCTAATCTAATAGGCTTCGCTCCTCCTCATCTATAAAGGAGCACCTTTCCTTGATCCAATAAAGCCTTCTTGCCCATATGCCTATTATTCTCATACGAAAAAGCTCGTCGAACTTAATATATATGACCTAGCTTCCTTCAACTCCACTTTTCAGTCTTGTACGCGGGAAAGACTAATTGAGATGATAGTACTACCTATTTGCAGTGCAGAGAAAGCATACTTCTTGATTCAATGGGTTCTCGAGATTGGTTAGCAGCTTGTGGAATTAGACAAATTTCTTCTGCTTTTTCGAATCTAGCTTCAAACTGGACTTAGCTTACTTAGTTAGGTTGTTGGCTTGTGGAGGGCTTTCACCTCTTTAACAGGAATTGAATATATCCCAGGTCTTCCCTTCATAGCTGCGCTTACTCTACTGCTCGCATACTCTGGTTATTATTACCTGCCTATACTGAGTCCACTATTTAGTGTGATGCGTTTCAGCTTGGCAAACATCATTGATCTTCCTTTCCATCTCGAGTCAATAAAATCCGTGTTGCTCCCTTCGATCTCGTAGATTCTGATGTGCGGGGGCCGAGTGTTTCAACGTGGATTGATGTATAATAGAGAATTGGTTCCATCGAGGTTGATAGAGGATTTACTGACAGCGCACTCGTGTCAAGCATTCCACCCCTTTCCCTGCTCGCGGCAAGGGCAAGCCCGCCCACGCTGAAGTCCTGCAACTCCACTTTCTCAGTCTGACTCATTGAGATGATAGTACTCTTTTTAGTGCTTCAAATGCTTCTTCTGCCTTATTTCTGAAATGAACCCCATTTTGATTCAAGAGATCAGTTAGAGGTTTACTGATCACGCCATAGTTTCTCACAAACCTCCTATAGTAACCAGTGAGTCCTAGGAATCCTCTTAGCTCTCTGATTGTCTGCGGCCTGGGCCATTGCACCATTGCCTCCACCTTACTTGCATCGGTAGCCACTCTATGTTTAGAGATGATATGGCCCAAATACTCCACTTTGTCCATACTATTTTCTAGTGTACTCTCGGATCAGTAGACCAGGTAGTTCATCAGGGGAGAGGGGGTTTCTAATTCCTGAACCACTACGTCCGTCGCAGCTCTAGGAGTTCAAGTGACAGTAGAATTCTTCACAATGAGCAATTTTGATGTCTCGGCTTGTTCCGATGTCAAACCCCCGTCCTAGCAAAAGTCACGTCTCTAAGCCTCCAGTCTCTAAGCTTGTACTCAGCGTCTCGAGTTCAACCTATTGGAAAGTACAACTGGTAGTCGCCCGTCAAAGTATCATTTTGAGCAGATCCTGGCGCCCCGATGTCCCGACAATAGTTGGTTCACGTCGTTTCAGCAGACACTCATCCTTAGACCGTTAAGACGTAAGGCCCTGCCTGAAGATCAACTTACTAATGCAGCTACTGATTTGGCCCTCATACAGTTGAGTTCAAGATTATCTTCTTGCTTCTATGAAACTCTGTTTCGTTTGACGACAATGAATGGTTGAAGTACATCTCCTGATGTTCAATACAAATTGGTTCAAGGGCGTAGCATAACAAGGGTGAAGATAGACAGAAGATTTCGAAAAGCAATTTCCAAGAGCACTCCTTCCCTGTATGGTCTGGAATTGAAGAACCTCGTAAGTAAATAGTGTAGCTGCTGAAAATGCACTATTGCGCCTGGACGTATTAAGCTCTTTTGCTTGTTGAAATCTATGAGTTAAGGAACGAACGCTATATGCTTCAAAAAGAGCAATAAAGCCAAGAATGTTAATGGGTCAAGGCAGAAAAAAAGAAATTCTTTTCTACGATCTTCCATACGAATCCGGTGGCGGGTAAGAGTGAAGACGTCGAAGCTTAGTAAGGAGATTGAAATCGATTTAGCATCCTTAGAAGTGCATTTGATGAGAGTCGAAACTTCTTCATCGTTAATACCTAGTTGAGAACTTAGACAAATAGCGCACGCGCTCGTCAACATCCCTATAAGAATTCTTGCCGAGTATCCCACTCTCGAAGATGAGGACCTTTACCTCCGCCGGCTCGCCTACTTGCTTACTCCGAAAGGGCTTGTTTTCTGTCTCTTATCCAGATATTGATTTGACTCACCTTAGGGAAGTATGACTTTCGTCGATAGGGGAATCGTGCTTTTGCTGGATTGGTAGTCGGCCTATCGAGGGAAATCCATGAGTAGGACGATTTGACGGGGTTTACTACTTGACTTCACCATTGCTAGTAGTTACTCGTCTGTTACGCTTTTTAGAGATACACGAACGTAGTGTATCTCTCCAAAAGAAGTAGTGTATCGTCTGTTACGAACGACTAAAGGTTATCTCGTCCAGAGAGTTCATATGATATTAGCGTGGGTTCTACCAACAAAACCAAGAGCTTTCTTCTACTCAAAACGGTGCCCCGATGAAAGACAAGACACATTCTTTATGCAAAAAGCCATGGCAGTTCAAACTCTGGAACTAGAGAATCCTGCTTGCGAAATAGTAGGTCGTCCTCCTTCATTCTTCAATTTTGATGCCACTATGTATGTGAAAAAAAGTCTTCAGTTCATTTCCACCCCCTTGGTATTGGATGTATCGTTAGGTTGTGTCGAGTCCAATCTGCTCCGCTGATTGCTTCCCTTTGCAGAAAAGAGATCCCTTACCCCCTGAAAAAACAAGATGATTCAGAAGTGTGGTAGGCTGCAGGTACTATGGATCCTCTGACTCCCAATCGGGTTTTATTCCCGGGTCTCGCCGGTCTTGCCTGTAGGTTGTGATGTGCCTGGAGATGGCCGTATCCTTCCCCTCTGCTGGCGGGGAATCCGCTCCCGGGTCGTCGCTCTGCTGCGTCTGGCCCGTCCTTTAGGCACCGCAGGAAGGCAGGGGGTGTGACAACGTGCTTTCTCGGTCCGGTTGCAGGGTTTGGTGGAGGACGTCGGCTTCGCCAATTTGCCTCATCTCCAAAGCCCGGCTCGCGCGGCGTCCCTCTCGCTGCAGGGAATGGAATCTACCCCTCGCCCCGCTCTTGTGACATGCTATGTTTCCCTTTACCATTCCCTAGTAAAGGGTGAGTCCCATGCGCCAATTTTTGTATTGCGGTCTCACGCACTAATCCCTACAGGTGCCCATAGTAGGCCGGCCGCCCTACCTAAACCAATCATCATATCGGTCCCTAAGCCCCATTGCTGTAAAGGCTCGGCTTCAAAACCGTACGTGGAGTTTCCGCCTCATACGGCTCCTCTCGGGATGGGGGTAGGCCCAGCCCAGGCTTGTGCAGTTCAGGTTGTTGTACACGACCTCAGTGTAGCTTTCAGTTATAGATGTCGATCGCGGGTTTGCCGGAGGATAGGGGGTTGCGAGCAAGATTGCACAAAAAAGCCCTTCTGCCCGCAGCCCTTTCCATTCTGGGGCCGGCTGCGTTATTGATAACCGCAGAACGAGCAATGAATCCCCAACGACAAAGAACAAGGGGGCGGGGCATTTTCGGGGGGTAGCCCCTTCCTTCTAAAGAAACCGCCTTTCACATAAATTAAGGGAGCCATCGAAAGGTGACTAAAACACCAGAAACGGCAACTACCCAAGCTAATGAGAGAGGCAAGAACACTTTCCAGCCAAGCCCCATTAATTGATCATAACGATATCGTGGAAATGCTGCGCGGACCCATATATATAAGAAAAGAAAAAGAATCACCTTGATACTAAACCAGATCGAGCCCGGGATCCTATTGAAAATGGGAAGATCTAGTATAGGTAGCCAACCTCCTAGAAAGAGCAATGTGCATAGACCGGGTGAGTAAGGATGCAGCTCCGTGGACCACTCGGCGGGCCTGATAGGTGGTGGTCTCACACCCTTCTCAAAGGAACCGTACGTGACACTCTCGCGTCATACGGCTCCGTCCTGGAAACCTTTCCCCCCCTTAATAATGCCTCGCCCTCTTGGGAAACTTTTTAGCCTCCTTATAAAAGGGGGAGTCTAAAAAGTGCTCGAGAATCCCCCGACGCGTCTCCTTGTCGGCTAGGTCCAATTGAAGGACCTTTAGGTTCAGAAGGGTATCCTCCTTTCCCTGGCTTAACAGGATCAAGCGGAGCCATTTCTCCAAGCGGTCCCGGTCCCCCTCCTGCGAGGTGGGGGCTGTCAATCCGCACATCGCATGGAGTTCTGTGTACAACCCGGGGATCCCATGGATCTCTAGCGCGGTTTGGCGGAATACCGCGGGGTCATTCGGGTTGTCGAGCCCTTGGATATACTCCCGGATATTGCGCTCCTCCCGAAGCCTTTTCCCGGCCGCGAAGGCGCGGTCCATATGTTCCAGGTCCGCCTTTTTGAGGCTTATTCGGCTCGGGCGAGGAGGGGCGGCGTTAGTAGTAATGGGATCCTCCACCCTTTCGGTGGCGTGGCTACGCCGGGGGGTCTCCCCTCCCACCCCCGAAGATGAAGGTGCCCCTTCATCCTCAGGATCCAAATAGATGACCTCGACCCCGGTGGGTGGTTGAGTGAGTGGGGCCTCGGCATCTGCCTCCGCCGGTGGAGTACCGGGCGGGGTGGAGCTTCCCTCCCCCGGGTCTATGGAGAAGTCCTCCGGGTTAGTGGGCCGCGGTGGTAAATCATCCCCCGGCGGCTGGATGACCCACAAAGGAGGAAAAAAAGTCGTTCCCATAGGGGGGTGACAAAAGCCCCCGCATATGGCACTAAATAAGTAAGAAAGTAGCCACCTCTTCAAAAATGACAAGAGGATTCTAAGAAAACCCAGAGGTTGGGGTTTTCGAAGCCAGCGCTCGAAAAGAGCGAGCCTTACATCCAAGAACGAAAAAACACTTGCTGTTTTTTTGAATTTCTTGAAAATTGCACCAAAACTCTTCCGAGTTAATATGAGACAGCCTATAACCCAAGCAGCTATCCCATATTTATTTACTAAATTTCGTACGTTTCGGATAAAGCGCATACCGTGTTTTTTTTTGACTATATGAGATCCACACTTTGACACGTAAGCATAATCTATTTTCTGGTTCAATACATTACAAGATGTTTTTCCATACTTTCTGGATTCAGTTCTAGCTATTTCCGCACCTCCTAATCGACCTGAACAAGAAATACGTATCCCCTCCACCCCTTTTGGCATTCTTAATGGAATATCCTTGACTATTTTACTAAAAATGGAACGAAATGAGATTTGATTGTTCCTCGGTTGAAAAGATATGTCTTGAGCAATCAGAGAAGCACTTTGATAAACAGATTTGATCTTGACGGACTCAATTAAGGTATTTGTGTTTGTTCTATTAGACAAAAAAGATCGCATTTTTGGAACTTCGGTCAAATAAGAGTTGTACCCGTACGGGATTCTCCTCTTTCTCAGTATGATCTCTATCATCATCTCTATTCCCCTTATCAAGAAAGACTTCTATCCTACCTAGGGCTATAAACTTCCTTGACCTTATCCTTCTATTCTAGAAAGAAAAAAGCATCTCCCGGTCGCCTTTCTATGAAGGCGAGCCAGCTCCTCCCCTTTTCTCAATTTGTATATATGGGAGTCTTCTTTCGCCGCAATAGCAGCTCTGAGAATCTGGGCTTAGGGTTCGCCTCCTGCGGTCCTTTTTTCAGTAACTCAATTGGCTTCCCTCAGCTCAGACTGGTTTCGCCACTTCTCCCAGGACCAGAATGATTATCCCTACCCGATGGGTCTACATTCATCCCTGAATGTCGTCGGGTACTCTTCACTTCCCCGCCATTCTTGTAACCGTCACCTGTAATCCGCGCAGGTGTGTCCGCACCCCCTGGAATGGACGATAAAGAAAGGATTTCTCGGAGCAACCCCCCTGCTTCCAGACCCAGGAGTTTACTTTCCCGTATGAGCATTCGGTACATGTAGAAGCCCGTGGAAGAGTAACAGGGTCACTACTACTGAGGATCTCCTCCTAATCTTAGATGGGTCGTCTGAGGGTTCGCCGCGGTTCATTGCTGTGCTTACACACCGGGCTACCCTTCTCCGAAAGCTCCGCGGGACCACCTATCACTAGTCTTCGGCCGGAGGGGTTTATTGCAAAAAAGCCGGGACGCTGGCTACCGCAGCAGAGGGAAGCCCAACGAATGTCAGATGCAAAGCCCCGCACCTCATTAAGATCATATTGGCATACTCTCCTAAAAAAAAAAGAGCAGACCCCATTGAAGACGGGAGTGAGGTACAACAAGGCCATTTCCGTCCACCTTCTCACGGAGCCGTACGTGGACGTTACCGCTCATACAGCTCCCAGCCAGCAAGCAGAACGCTTTACTCTAGTTGTCATGGACGTGTGTATGAATCGACATCAATAGCAGGTCCGATGAGCAGCCTCCAGTAATTTCGAAAAAAAATGGAAAACATACTAATGCACCCTTGAATAAGCTGATGGAGGGGGAGACGAAGATGGGCTGCCCGCGACTGACTGACGTCTATTAAGAAAGAGAATTTTGGCACTTTTGTAAAGAGAACTCTTTCTTTCAAGTCATCTCTGCATGCCACTACTCATTGTGTGGAATCTTTTCATTTTCTGTATATATGAGTTTCCGCAGTACCAAAGAAAGAAAGTCAACTAATATCATCATAGATAGACTGGATTTTTTTTGGAAGACAGATGGCTCTTCCTGGCTCGTTCATTCACTCGAAAAAGCATAACTTGCCTCTATTTCTTTCTGCAATTGTATCTGGCTAACGCCCCTTTGTTGACTATCAGGCTTTTACAGCATGTCAACTGTGGGTAGGTCGGTACTATTGCATCTCTTCGTTTCGGAGCTTGTCTTTAGATTTCCAATCTTTTAAGAGAAAGGCTATTGGGGCAGCGAAGTATTCTTGCCTTTGCTGCCTGAGGTAGGTATTCAATTGTCCATGGCTTCGTACTTTTATCCTGAAATGCTTTCCTCTTATTACGCACCCTTACCCCCCAGGGTCTGTTCTTTAGCTGATGCCCAATGGTATTATTTGAGAAGATACAGAAGAAAGATCTCAAGAAGGTAAGACAGGTCGGTTTTAATGCAAGAAGGGCGACCAATTGCTTTTCTCAGCAAGGGCGTAGCTTAGGGCTGAAGGTCAAGGCGATGTGTACTTACGAAAAAGAATTCCTTGCGATTTTGTTGGCAATTGAGAAATGGCGACATTTTCATTTCAAGGGGAGAAATTGGTAATTAGAACCGAGCATAAAAGCCTCAACCACAACACAGATCAGAAGCTTATATGCAAACTTGTTACCAACTAAATCTCGATTGGACAAATACAAACTTATATACTAGCCAAGCCAGACTTCTACTTCGCGAAAGTAGTCCAGGGCATGCATCGCTTTCATAAAAAGGAACTGAAAGAGCAGCTACGGATGATCAAGAGCCCAGCTGACAGGGATGTTCGGTAAGGCTTGGAACGTAGTAATGGAAGGCAGGTCCTCTCAGTCTATCAGCCTCGTATACGTATTGGCGAAGCCCCTGTCCACCCAAGGCGCGAAGCGGCGCTACGGCATCTCGTTCACCAGAAAGAGTAGCTGGGGGTGCTGCGAGTTGATGTCAGTGAGATGAGTATGGACACGAGAAAAGGCGTCGTCGTCGCTCATGATATCCTCCATCTTCAGATCGAGGATGGGTTTACTACTTGTAAGAAGTGCACCCAAATTAAGGTGATTTCCCTCTACAACCAAAGGGATAGTAGGACTTGGGAGATCATCACGGGGTCTACGAATACTACTTGGTGAGGCTTTTCGTTCGTAACAGACGAGTAACGTAGGCATGTATAGAGTGACAACAAAGGTAGTTCCTCACTGAGTGAAAAGAGTAGTTCCTCACTGAGTGAAAAGGGTATTTGCAAACTTTTTAGGTTACAAACAAACGGGTGTACAAACAAAGTAGCAGATGCCGAAAGATGGCTCTACTCTTTTGGTGACTGGTGCTTAATGCTCCGCCCTTACTTAGATCCTTCCTCAGTGGGGAGAAGATAGTTATTATGAGGATGAGTGGATACAGCAGCTGCAAGACAGAATGGGTAGTAATGGAAAATGAACCATGCAGCAATAGATTCAAACCGTGGTGGTGACTAGATAGATTCAACCCGGACTAGATTCAATTAAGATGTTATGGAGAGTGGGAGTTTTAGAGAGCAGTTTCTAAAGGAAGTACATAACTCAAGCATTGGTGGTCACTCTGGGTACCTATGTGAGAGTAAAGGCACTGTTCTATGGGCCACGTATTAAGGAGAAGGTGCACATTGATGTGAGAGTATGTGAACTAACCAAAGGTGAGCATGTGCCCTTACCAATACAGGCAAAGTCTTTCTATTTCATAATAGACTTGAAACAAAATGAGTGAGGATATTTCATTCTAACTGTAGTTGATAGGCTCTCAAAGTATGCCCATTTTCTCTCTCTCATCCGGTTGGTTACCATTTTGATTGCACTGCCATGTGATATTGTCACAGATCTGCGTGTGAAAAAGCTATTTTTGTAGAGCAATTATGGAAAGAATAGGGCGGAACATCTTAGATTTCCACTACCTATCATCCTAAAAGCGACAGAGTGAACGTGTTAATCAGTGTGTGAAAGGCTCAGGAGCATGGCATTTCAACAGAAAAACACCTGAGTTGGCTTGCATTAGCTTCACTGTGGATACAATACGAATTTTCACAGTTCATTTGGTATTACACCATTCTAGGCAGTATATGGGTATGATCCTATTCACTTACCTCTGGGCACCCGTGAAGGTTAATCAGTGAATACGGAATTGAGGAATAAACAGCTGGTCTTGTAACAGCTTAAGGTTAAGTAAAAGCTCAAAACCGGATGAAGAAATATGCCCATGAGAAAGGAGTTTAGAGGAATTTCTCTGTGTGGGAAAAAGTGGAAGAGCCTCACAAACAGGTCTCGGTACCGAGCCATCAGGCAGAGAAATTAAGTCAAAAGAGGTATCTTTCTGCATAATTGAGAAAATTGGGATATCGATTGAAAATTACTGAAGGCACCACCTCTACCATATAAAAAGAAATACATGAAAGCTAAAGCCCCAATCTCGAACCAAAATAGGCTTTTCAAAGGTTAGCTACTAGGAGGGGTAGGTTGAGTAAGCTGATAGGTAGTAGTCACGGCCCTGTGTGATAGATATAATAGAGCTAGGCTTGTTAGCAAGGGATGCCTGGAATAGGAAGATAGGTATCTCGCGGAACGAGGTGTAGATTGAGAAGAAAAATGATGAGCGTATGGTCCTGGGTTCAAACCCTAGTTAATTACCCGAAAAAACACCAGTCTGTTTGGCTTCTTCATCGCCGCCCGGCCCAGTGTGCTCTGTCTTTTTTCATATAGTCAGAAGATCGATTTAGAAGTAGGCTGGCTGGGTAGCTTAGCTTATAGGGAGATGAGAAATACTAAGTCAATTCTTGGTAATGTGAGGGGCATGAAGAATGTTTTGAAGAATAGGTATGAACGGGTTTCCAAGTTTAGTGTTTTTGACTTATTTCTTTCTATACTAAACAGATAGAAAGATGTTTAGGCTTTCACCGACCACCGGATACTGCTTGCTTAACACCAAACTCGTGCCACAAGGCTAAAGCAATTGGAAAATATAGGGCGTAGCCTAGACGGGCCCGGTCTGAGTTTTCCAAGTACCAAAAAGGGAAATCAATATAGAATCGGTAGTGCGAAGTAGAAATCCTAACTATTTACGATAATGTGGCGAGGGATGATACCTTTCTGGCTTCCACCTTCATTCAGATCTGAATCTGCGTACTCATGCCTAGTTGTCAGTCAAGTCTCTGCGGCGCTTCTGCTTATTAAACTATTATTTATTAGAGAACATTAGGAGGCGGTGTGTATACAGACTCTTTTTTTCATAGTTAGCTAATATTGGAAAGTATATTCTCGCCGTCTTCTTTCATCGACCACTCCAAACTGCAGATTGCCAGGACAGGCCCATCCTTTGTGGCAGTTCGCTCCGCCCCTAGCTTTGTTCATAGTCTTCTGTTCATTCTGCTACTGAAAGAAAATGTCTCAAGAAAATAGAAGGACCATGGAGCTTAGCCAAGAGTGAACATAGCATTGTGCGGTTCCGCGAAGCCGGTCACTTTTGACTTTGGTTGAAAAACTATTACTAATAAGTAGGCAGCGGAAATTCTACAAAGAAAATAGGGCGCATCTATCGGAAAGGTAGGAATTTCGGGTTTGGAACATGGAAAGCGTGATGGGCTGATCATCTCCCGTTGATATGGGGGAAGTCACTGAAAGCTCTGAATCGGATGAGGTGGAAACGTGTCTCTTTCTCTGCTTTTCCTTCGGAAACTTTTCTTTTCTTACCAATTTATAGGTTGCTACGCCCAGTGAGTAATTACGGCATGAGAGAGAAACGTAGGCATGCAAGAGAAACTACTAATGAGAGATACACGTAGGCTTTGAACTCAGTGAGTAACTACCTTTTGAACTCAGTGAGTAACTACCTTTTTCACTCGTAACATTAGTAGTTACTCGTCTGTTACGCTTTTGAGAGATACACGAACGTAGTGTATCTCTCCAAAAGAAGTAGTAGTTACTCGTCTGTGTAGAACAAAGAAGCCCTTTCCTTTCCTACAATGCAAGAGTCCCGATTCCATGCTTTGATTAGCATTCAGGACCCAGAGAGCTGCCTTCGCTTTTGGCCTTCAAAGTAGTTCGTATTCCTATCATACCATCATGCGGATTTTCTAGTGCGTAAAGCTTTGCCAGAAGCAAGATGAGGAGGCGAAGCGTAGTATACAAGGCTCGTTCCGTGCTTTCTTGACGAGCTACGTAACCACTTAAGAAAGAAAAAACCAGGATTTCAAGACATTATCTCTTCTACAAAGGCATTTACCGAGCGAACGAAGCCTTCCTTCCTTTTTTTTTCTGACTTCAACCGCTCCGCGCCTTCCGGAATTCAAGCTTTATCATCCCTGCTATCCACCTTGAGAACCAGACTACGCCCCTTCTTTCTCTATCTGCCCTAGCTTTGCTTTCTATGAATTCCATTCCGGCCAACTGAGCGAAATCGCTTCAAACATTCATTGCAGTCATCTTTCGAGGATGTTTGCTGGCTAAACAGAGTTGACTTCCATACGTGCACTGAACCCAGAATGCCCTCTTCTCATTGCCTGTCCCTCCTTGAAATGGTCCAAGCTAAGCTCATAGGTTGGAAAGAAAAAAGTCTATCCTAATAATGAAGTGGAAAGCCCTATTTATTCAATTGCGTTCTTGAAATCCGGATAGAAGTTCAGGTTATAGGCTTTTTCCTTCCATAAAGGCACGCTTCAACTTCAAGGATCTTGAACCAGGCTGCCAAAACCCAGACTATTTACGAGTTTATGTAGATGGCTCTCCCCCTCCCGGGTCCTTCGTGAATCAGATAAAGCCCCAATTCTGGTCTCTGCGCATTTAGATTATTGTTGCAGTGTTCTAAGTGAAGTAGTAAAGAAGCTTGCTTGTCTGTTCGGCATTTGTAAAGAGGTGAGCAAGCTAGGCGCAGACTCGTGGCGGGGTATAACTGAGATGTGTCAGAGATAGGCTTTTCGAATATTTCTTTTTAGGGAATTTCCGATGAAAATACCAGTATTATGCCAGTCTACTTCCCCTGACACACGCTGCACTGCTCTGCATTGACTGGGCGGCTAAGAGGCTTTCCCCCCCTCCGAAAGTCAAAGAGGCGAAAGCAGGTAGCAAGTTCTCATCTTCTAAGTACCTTTCGCCCGGCTGCAATGACGCAGTGGTCTCAGTACAGCCCCTTTAACTGGCACCGCTTTACAGACTAGTGCTAAAGGCAAATAAGTAATGCCGCCACAAGAGATTGAGAATGGGCAGCTCCTGCATTGATGGTGACGGTAGTCTCTCTCTCAGCCGGCACAGTAGACTTCTCAGCTTACTATGCCACGCCCGCTTCCTTCTAAACATGCCCCTCCCTGCATTCCCATGCTTCCAATCTTTCATACCCCACTCCCTTTGGTTATATATACCAATAGATCGATCATATCTATTTCGATCTTCTTGCTTCTTTCTGTTCTGCCTTCTTCCAACTGAATGAATAAGGCCTCGGTCACACTTTTTTCATTACGAAACTAAACTTTCCTCCCATTGGTGGCATCATCAACCCAACCTCATCTACACAATAAACGGCTGCAATAAATAAAAAGACACTAGAAGAAATATCTAGTCGTATGGAGCTTTTTGGGAAACAAACCTGGCTATAGTTCGAAAAGCCGCTTCTCGGCTTATATAAGTATCATCTTCTTCTGTTTTCCTAGGTTCACGTGTCTCAGCAGATGTATGGCACTGTCGCTTGGGGCATCCCTCCTCACATGTTCTTCGGCTTCGTAAGCACACTAATAACATTTCTGTTACTACCTCTACTCAATCTTTCCGTTCTGACTGTTGGAAAGCCAAAAACCATAAGCTCTCTTTTTCTACATCTACTTCTCGTGCTACTGCTCCACTGGAGCTTATTCACTATGATGTATGGGGACCACCCCCCGTTGTATCCAATAAAGGCAATAAATACTCTGTTCATTTCATAGATGATTTTTCTAGATTTTCTTGGCTCTATTGTATTAAAAAGAAATCTCAAGTAATGCAAGCTTTTCAATCTTTCAAGGCACAAGCTGAAAATCTCTTTTCTACTTCAATTCAAACTGTTCAAACTGATGGAGGCTCTGAGTATATACCTTTTACTCGTCTTTTCCCACATATTGTTCATCGCACCTCCTGCCCGTACACTCCAGAGCTGAATGGAGTGGCAGAGAGGAAGCATCGGTATATAGTAGAACTCAGCTGTGCTGTTATGTCCAGGTCATCAATTCCCCTGCAATACTGGGATGTAATTTTCACCAGCATTCTATTTCTTAGAAATCGTCTCCCATCAGTCTCTCTATCTAATCTCTATCCGTATCAAATCTTCTTGTGAAAAGCACCTTATTATTCCTTCTTTCGCATAATTGGATGTCTTTGTTTCCCTTATCTACGCCCCTAGAAAACTCATAAACTGAAGTACAGATCATCTCCATGTGTGTTCTTGGGATATTGTGATACTAAGAAAGGAAGCAAATGTCTCAATCTGGCCAACAATACCATTTACATCAGTCGGCATGTTCTCTTCGACGAATCTACATTTCCTTTTCAATCTGTGCCTTAAACTACACCCACTACTTACTCCACTTCAACATCTTCTCATACAACTCTAGCCATTCCAGGTTTCGAGATAGTCCCGAAACTCATAGTAACAATCCGATCTACCCTTCCAAAGAAAGAGCTCATTCCTTTGGGCACGAATCGCCTCTAAAGAAGCACCCTGCCAACGTTTGAGGATGAATCCGGAAATTTCTGCATCAAGTGCTCCTCCAGACGGATTGAATCTCGTTTTCTCGTATTTTAGTTCCTGCCGGAAGCACCTCCGTATTCGATCGGAACAGTCTATCTTGAACTTTTCGATTTCCTCGTAGGCTGTGGCGGGGTCCTGCTCGATTTTCTCCGCTGATGACTGGGATTCGACTGGTGCACTAGGCCCGACTTCGTTATTTGGTTTTTTCTCGGTAGAGTCGTCGTAGCTTTGCGGCTCCTCATTAAGGTCGATGGCTTTTCGATTTAGATCGATATCTAAGCCAGCACACTCGGCTTTTTTCATTCCTAAAATGAATTGAAGAGACACAATTACAATTCAAAAACAAACTTTGTTCTTTTTTTCTGCGGGAAGAAGAGGCGCTACAACTAGAAGTAGACAACCCATTATGACCGCGGAAAATACTACGAATCCGTAGGGTAAGGAGTAGCTTTCGTCGAACGAAAGTAGTATTTGACCTAGGTACTTAGAAATTATTCCTTCGATTCGTTTCATGGCCTTCTCTTTTCCTGGTCTTCTCGGCTGGAATCTACCATGCCCCGGTTCCCAGGGGTAGGCCCTCGGGAGCGGAAAAGAAGAGTGGGTATGTGGGCTTCTTTCAAAAACAAAAGAAAACAGAAAAGGAAAACCTCATACGAGTATGCCAATTACAACTTGTGCTATAGTATCATCCGAAACACTTGATCTCTTCGACCCGGAAATTACTTCTATACACTTGACTGAACTCAAACTATTAACTACTGCTACTTTACTGAAAACTGGGCTAGTTTCTGAAACAGGACTTAACTAAAAGACCAAAGCAAGTAAGTAAGTATCTGGGATTGTTTCTTTTCTTGGAAATGTGTTAAGCGAAAATCAATGTTAATATTTCTCAAAATCTCCTCGAGTTCAGAACAGATCTGATTGAACCGCATTTCGAATTTCTAATAAGAAAGCAGCTGACCATCGCTACTGAAAGTGGTTTATCCAACTCGAGTATTACATGAATAAGGCCACTCCCTACTCCTTCTTCACCAATCCCAATCCGTCTGGTTTAGAGCTTCCCTATACACAAGCTGCTTCCGAAGGGTTTGTATCTGTTTTAGCTTCAATTCGTTAGTTAATCTGTGGATGATATTGAAAAAAGTTCTTTGCTCATTAACCACAAATCCGAATAGGCCCGCCCCTCCTGGTGCATGCCAAGTAGATATGCTTGCTTTGGTGATATTCTATTTCGACCTTGCCATCTCTGAATTGATCTCCACAATACAAACACAATGTCCATATATTAACGCAGGTGAGAAGATCAAACAATATTTGGGGATCATGCTCGGTTCACATCTAGAGTTTGAATTGGCGATATGATTGTTTCAATCTCTTGATGTGGAGCTCGGCCTGCTATCTCATGCCTGAATTCAGCATTTTTGATGTGATTCTCAACACCATTCTTTTATGAAACTCCAGCTTCAGCGCCCGCAATGGTTTGATTTAGACTGCAACAGGGAAATGATCAAGCTGCTAGTGAAATAAGTCGTGCTTTGAAGAGTACATGCTTCGAAATATATATGTATATAGTTGGAAATGAAGTGACCCGAGCGAGAATTGGGCGAAGTAAAAAGGCGGTACAAGCCCTCCAAGAAGATAAGTTGAGTGGCAAGTTTCTCCGTCCTCTTCCTTTGCTTTCCAGAAAGAAGCGAACTAAAAGCAACTCCGCATTTTTCAGAAAAGAAAGAGGAGCGTAGCTAGGCAAATCAAGCCCTATCGTTACAGATATTCCCATGCAATTTCGCTTCCTAGTCAAATATGTGAAAAGAAGTACCGTACGCCGCCTAAGACCATAAAAAGTATTGGTAAGAAGGGAATTACCAAAGCCCTATGACTAGATAAGCAAAGGCTTACATCAAAAGAAATAGTAAGTGAAGTTCGCTAGCTGAAATCCAAAGGCAGGATTCTTATCAACTAAACCAAATTCCACACTTTAGAGCTTCCTTCGCATCTGTTAGGAAACTTGGCTAAGTCAAGTACAGAGCAAGTGGAAAAGCGCAACACGGGGAAGGTCGTTCTGGGAAAATTTTGATTTATGGGATGCCTTTACTACAACACATCTCTACCCTCTATTCTCCCTTACCTTTCCCGGCCTTCAGTGCTAACATAGTAATGTTTTGATTAATCCTCGAGGGGCGACTGGCCTCGCCGCACTGAGCAGTGTAGCGACTAATATGTTCCATAGTGGTGGTAGAATCTTCAACACTAAATTGATTTGTCAAAGACCGCCATTCATCCTACGAGAAGAAAGGATATCCCCACACGAAAAGTAGTAATATAAGCAATCGAGCTTTAGCTCTTTCAAGTTCCCCGCCAGGTGATTTGAGTTATCTTGCGGGCAGTTTCCTTCCATCCTTTTTGATAGATGCAATTCGTTCTCTTTGCTTTGGGTCATTTCGAGCCAGTGAGTAACTACTAATGTGTAGAACGAAAAGCCCTTGCAAGCTTCTTTTCAAGCTTAGGAAAGTTCGAGTTGCCGGGGACCTCCGTAATGTCAGCGCCAATTCCCAGCTATAGGAGCATGCTCCGAAAACACTTTATACCATTAGAAGATCTGCACTATCCAATCGGAGAAAACAGATCAGGCCTGAAACTGTAATTCCATAAGTATAGTACGCAAGGAAGGACCTATCTGAAAGGAAGGTAACGGCTGGCACATAGGAACATCGTTTGAAGCTCCCTCAATGGTCATCTCATTGGCTAGCTAGCTCATATGGAAGAGGTCTCTGGCCTGGTTATCTATCGAGTCGTAATCTTTCCTTACCCCAAATCACTCTTTCCCTTCAGAGAATAGAGAGAAGGAGAATTTCGGAACTTGAAAGAAAAGATTCGTATCCCAAGCTCAATAACTGGCGGCTACACCCGAGCCAGAAGACACTGTTGAGCCTCCTACTCATGGGCGGAGACCCAGCCAACAACCAGCTCCTTCCATATTTACGTAGAATGAATTGGACGGTAGATCAGGGCAAGTTCCGAGGAAGACTCACGAATCGAAGGTCAACCCAAAGAGGCAAGCTTGTCACCGAAGGATGCACTATATAGAATATATGAGTTTTGACGAGAAAGGCATAGGAGTTCGAGTTCAACCATAGTTGAAGCAGCGCCCAGAGGTTGTAGTTACGTACCCAGCCCGTCTTTCCTCAAATAGCTAGCTAGAACGATTGATTAGCCTAAGCCTAGCCAGGAAAGAACCTTATCTTTAGTTCCAAGTTCCGATGCAGAGACCCTTTCTTCCAAGGAAGTATTCGATACCGATCTACTCGATAGTTATATGATATGACCCTCCCGAGAGAAAGACAGTTCAGAGGCAGATACCCCAGACCTTTCATGCTATCGATTCTTGAATGTGATAGACAGAGAGATTGAAAGCTGGCCCGGGACGCACCTCTTGAAGTGAAGTACTTACTGGCCAAGTTCATATAGATTTCCTTGCGGCCCTACATGAAAGAAAGAAGCCCGGTCGATCCATTTTCCCTTCCCTTGGCCTACGAGAGGTTTCACCCACCGCTATAGGAATGGACAGGAACTACGAGAAAGAAGACCGACCCAACGTTCGATAGCCAAACCAAAGAGGGAGAAACGAACCGAAGCAAGACGAAGCCTTGTTATACCTATATTATATGGGTGTAGCCTTGGCTTATTCACATATTCGATACCGACCCGGGATAGTTGGATATTGATTTAGACTGGATTCCGAACTGGAAAGTTTGCTTCCACATATAGCAAAGAAATCTAGTACTTCCTTTGGATCTCGAATCAATCCTCTCTTAAGGGTAGTCGCGGATAGGGAAACAAGGTCAGCATGGGTTGCCAGAAGTGGGATCGTGGAACTAGTAGTGCCATAGGTGTCTCGGGCGTGGTGTTGGCTAGGCCGTTTTAGCGGCCATAGATAGAAGCACCGGATTCCAGCGGTCAATCTCGTTTCCAAGGTGGGTTTCTGGGCTAAGAAGGAGAATTTCTCGCTCGAAGAAAGAATATGCACTCGGAAGTTAGTTGTTATCACCGGCCCATCTCTGCAGCCATAAGGGAACGATCAGAAATACTTTATATGGCACGAAGCTGTGCTTTGAGAGCCGAGACATCCCATCTATCAACGAATGATGGAACCTAACCTTGGTATATGATATATCCGTACCCCCATCTTATGATTGGAAATCTTATTCGGACGAAAAGCGCAGATCCATATAGATCAGGATTGTTGACTGGCCAGGATAGATGGATAGATGCCTTGAATGAAAGGGAAACTCTTTTCTTTTCTGTTTAGATACCACTTTCCTTGGATAGCTCTCTTCTGTTAGGGACCTTCCTTTTGCAAAGATACATTTATCATATCAATTGTTTACCCATCCATATAGTTTGGTTTGATTTCTCAGATCACTTGTTGACAGATCCATCTTTAGAGTTCTAACTAATTATTAAATCATACCTAGATCAAATCAAGGCTATAAACAAACAGGAAAAGGAATCCAATTAGGATTGGGGAAATAATGATTAAAACAACGATCCAGGCATCTATATGAATGATATCACAAGCACAAGCAACTTGCTAATAACAATGCCACATATCACCTATTTGAATTGTTTACATATAGTTATAACAAACTAGTTATAACAAACCAAAGGAGAGAGATTCCTCAACTAAAGATGTGGAGCAAAGGAAAGGAGATCTATTCCTCTTCATAAGATAAGATAATATAATCTCTATTCCGTTCGTGGTAGGAACCCCTCCTAGGCTCAGCTTTCTCAGCTCCGAATCCTTATTTTTGGCCATGCAGAACCCATACTCGACTTTACTTAGCAGCTCTTTACTTCTCCTCTCTGCGAGGAAGGTTGTCTTTCTCTAAGCTGCGGCCGGTTGGGCAAGGCTGGTCATTTCATTTTATTGAAGCCATAACCGTACCTACCGAAAGAGGAAGAAACCAGCTGTTATCACTGCCCTGCACCCGCGAGGAACGACCCTAGGAACTATCTTGCGGGCTCTCGTAAGCTCAAAGAGTATTCTCAAAAAGCAGTTTGGACGGGACTTCCTGAATATCAATTCTTGAGGAGAAAGGACACTCTAGAGTTGGGCTTCTTTCTTTGTTTGTTTTGGAACGAGCATGCTCCAGTAGGTAATAATTTGGCTAACACGGAGCTTCTCGTCTACGTCAAAGCAGGGCAAGGCTCATCGCTTCTTTGCTTTCGAGGATTGATCGCGGTTTCCTCATAATATGAAAATAATGGAGTCGAGACCGCTGCACAATAAGGCCCATATTCAAATCGATTTGAATCGAACGAATAAGAAGAACGGAAGAGCTCTATTGTTCGTACTTTCGGTTGTTACCGTGGACAGGACAGGACAGAAAAGAAGAGTGCTCCATATGCTAGCTAACGGACTTCATCACGGGAGAGTGGCTCATAAGCGCATCAGGTGTAGCGATCCGGCGATTGAGGTTCCGAGCCGCCGCATGGAGATTTCATAGGTTTCAGGGGCCGAGGGAAAGAAGAATCAGATGGGTATTGCTCTCCGCTTTCGAGGAAGGATATGTCAGAAGGTCTCGGGGCCAGGTTGACTTGTAAGGTTTAGCTGTGGAAGTGGAAAGAACCCTCTCCGAGAAAGCAGGTTTGGGTGGATCTCTTCTCGAAATGCGTACAATAGTGATGATTGAGGTTCAAGGAATGTTGTGATTACTGCATTCAATATTTCTCTGATCACTTGTTAGACCTATCCTAACTTTCTTGTTTCTGGTTCTTTTACGTTGCTAATAACAAGTATAGGGATACAACTCTGGTTATTGACCATCCCTGGCACAACACATATCTTTTCTTTATGATAGCCCTTAGCTTATGCCACATAGGTATGTTAGGGACAAAGAACTTCCTAATTACTAATTCTAGGTACAACTAGGTTGCCAATAACAAGGGATCTAATAACGATTTGCAGACAAGGATTACTAATCATACTTGCTTCCGGGATTGCCTCCTCTTCCACAAAACAAACAAACTATTGTATAAGATCTATTGGAACTAAAAGACTCAAAAAGCATTTCTTTTGAAACAATCAAATCCAAGACCCACTTCCCAAATAAGAGCAAGAGAAGTATTTGTTACCAGTATTGGCTGGCACAGGTTCTATTCATCTTCAAGAGAGAAAGCGTGGCTAGATAGAAACGTATAGTGTGGAAATGGTATCACAACTCTATCCCTGCCTTGGTACAAGCAGAAATAGAAATATGGTGAGAAACACCGAGAAGATGGAGAATTGCTCATTCGTTAGAATGGGGGGAATTGAATTGCTCGTTCGTTAGAATGAGGGGCTTTCAATCTTTCTTTTTATCCATCTCAAACACATCCCCGACTTAGATTAGATTGACTCCTCGCCAGCTTCAAATCTCGTCGATAGTCAAATCCAATAGGGACAAACCTAGTCCTTGACTTGCGGGGATAGTTCCCCCTCTGTTTTTGCGGAGGTGGCAGCTAAGGGCACAGAAGAAGCAGCTTATGCTGGGCACGGAGATGCTATTTGGCTGTTTCCAAAACTTAGGGAAAAGAGTGAGTATGGCCATTTCCTTGCCTACTGCTAGGCACGAGTTTCATCACGATCTGCGGTTGCTCCAACGAAGGGAGCATTACGCATACAGAAAGGAGCGAAACCTTTCCCCTGCTTCTGTCAAAGCAGCAAGTTCCCCTGCTTTCTATCTTCATGATCCGTATCAAACCTTTTTCTCGAGTGCGGAACCGGCCGTGGATAAGCCACAATACCAATACGGCACTTTTTTCTCTTTCTACCCGGACAGCACACTGGCACTTTTGGAAGACAGCTTTTCAATTCAATTCTCCCTTTTCGGGTCCAATCTTTTTCCTGTTTTATTATTAGTTGTCAACAGAGCAGAGGAGCTACTGCTTTAGTGCGAACAAGCCTTTGCGTCGGAAAACATTGACTACCGGCTCTTAAAAAGAGTTAGGGTCGGGCTCAAGTGAACGGAGTATGATATTCTCCAATATCCACATGATCAATAAAAGAGGAAGCTCCAGCCTAAGCATATATAGAAGAGTTAGTACTTCCACCTCGGGAATTAGTGACAGTAGAGCGCTGCTTGCCTATGTCTCGTTCTGGTGCGGGTTAAGCTTTTTTTGTTGGACTGGGACTGCAGTTGCTATATTTTAGTGGTCAGCAATGGCATCTAACCCATATGAACCTTGAATAGGAGGGTTTTTGTATGAACTGGGCGTTGACCGGAGGCGAGAATCATTAGGTCACAGGCAAGGCAGGCAAACAGGTCGTACAGTTGAGAAAAAGCGTAGGCATTTGCCCTTAGAATGAATGGGTTGTCCGGTCGATAAAAGGCTTCCATGGGGGCGCCCCGAAGAAAAGAAAGGAATAAAAGAGCTTACTTTACGAAGGAAAGCAAGGAATGTGGGCTAGCGAAAGGAGTTACACCAATTCATTCTTTTTTTTTGAAACAAGTGGAGGCCTTCCACCTCTTTTCATTAAAGAAAAGAAAACCCCGCGCTTGTACAACACAGATCACTTATTGGTAACAACCAAAAAGAAACTATCTGCACCGGTATCTCCTCTCTATCTATATACCGGTGCATTCATATTATCTATCACACAGCATCAAAATCCAACAACAGCTACAGCTCCACATTATTACATTCAAATACCACATCACAAAAGCAAAACATCCCATCAAAACTCAAAAGAAAAATCTGTAATTGATCCAAACATTAGGTTTCCCAGCAAATCAAACCAGCTATCTCCATACTGGTGTCGCTTGCAACTGCTCCTATATCCCTCACTGGCTCCTCCTGTAGCTGATCAGGCAGCATCATCAACAGTGGTGCCATGCTCCATATGTCCTCCTTGAGTTTGTCAGACCAGAGCTCCTGCCAATACCCCATCAGGCCTTTCACTGCTGTGCATACTGAAAATACAGAAGCATGTTGAGAATTTCGGAACCACTCTGACCAAAACAAAGTCAATTCAACGTTGGCTATTTTCTCTTTGATCCGGCACCTTTTCTTTCAACTTAAGCGAGATCTTGAGACTTTTCACTTCAAGGCTGAGAACCATGAGTAGTGAACTGCGATTACAGTAGCTAAGCGAACAACTAGAGGGATAGTACCCCGCGATTCCATTTGTTCTCTTTCTGCTTCTGCTGAGCGGCTTGGTGAAATACGTATATCCGTTGGAGCTTCTGGGGCTCCCAATGGGAAGGATTGCCCTCTGGGCCTAGCCCATCCATTCTATCTTTTCTCAATCGAGGGAGCTTTCTCTATTGCTTGTAGACTTCGGGTCCTCCCGACAGCTTTCATTCCAACTCATATATACCATGGAATTGAGGCAAAAGAGTCTAACTCACCTTAGCTTTTAGACTTAGGTGCTACGATTTCATCTTTCCCTCACTCCTTTTGCTTACTGAGAGCTTATAGCTCTTTCAACTTTCGGAAGTCGTCAGCTCATCAAAGCCGGCGATATTCAGTTTCTTTCCTCCCCCGTCTTCGCACCGCAAAGGGGATAGATCTGACTCAATTACTGGACGTGGAACAGCACTCGGAGAAAAAAAGAGTAAGGCCGCGAAGCCGCAATAAATACTGAAGAGAAAGTCGTTCTTCTACCGCTTTAGCCAATCTTGTGCGAGTTTCACCTATGATTGAGTCAAGAATCTCTCTTTCCCCTCCTATGCATTTATGCGACGGAGATTGCTGCATTAGAAATGTAAGCTCAAATTGGAAAACCACAACTATTGAATCAACAAGGCTTTCCCCGGGGAGTAATCACACTTTTGATTATTATCCACGTCTGCTAGATTCTTGTCCGAGATGGAGGTCGCGTAGTGAGGTAGGCCCTATGTAAGGATCGCCTTTCGCTACCTAGAGTTCTCTCTCCTGGGTCAAGGAAAACTTGAGCTTCCTAAAGCAACTTCCTGACTTAGATGGTGTGTTCCCCAATCCAAACTCGGATCAGTTGGCAGGCAGGCGGATTCTGTGCCTGACTACGAAACTCTAAGCTATTATTCGATCTCGAAGAAATCCGGCCTTTCGGAATAGAAATAACCAATCTTCTTCTTTTTTCGAATTCCTCCTATATTGAGTCTTCAGTTAGTAAATAGGTCAAATGTGCTATAGCGAATTCGGCGAGGAGGTAAAGAAAGATTTTCCTTTATTCTCTTTTGGGTAGATAAAGATTTGGTATACTAATGGTATCTTTGGTATCCTTATATGCTTCAATATATGCTTCAATGGGCGTGGCCATTTCTATTTACTGGCTAGCCTCAATCAAGGCTACTTGACTTAGTGGAGTCAAAATTCGCGCTTTTTCTTCACTTTCCGCTCAAGTGAGTCGCACTTCCACCTCACCTAATGAATGTGCCGTACGTAGGTGCGCCGTACACGCCTTTTTTCCATTATCCGAGTCCACACTAAGGGGTGCAATCAGCATTTCAATGCTTACTAGAAAAATGGGATTCCTAGACTAAACTCGTCAAATACTCGTGGCTGATAGTACTCTTCAACATCAGCCTGATAAGTCCAAATTCTCATCTTTATCTTCACATATTTTTGAGCAGTGAAAATAGCAAGATTCCTTCAGTTTGCTAGACAAAAGCCAGCAGAGAGTTGTCAAGCCAAGTCAATATACATAGGTATATTCTTATTTATAGGTCGATTAAGAGTAGTAATGGGTGAACTTCTTTATCTAGAGACTAATCCACGGAGTTTTCTAGAAAGAGCCAAACACGTTGATATCTCTACAAGACAAGGGAAGAGAGAAATCTTTGCTTGGGGTTGGAGTGCGCTTTTTACTCCTCTGTCCTCCTTCTCTTGGAGCTGGCAGGGATTTCTTAACTCAATGAGAGCTCTAGTAGGGACAAGCGGTCAGGCTTATTACTCTCTATAAAGAGGAACTCTTCTATTAAGTGGTTGGGCCTTCTCTTTGTTATCTGGTGAGTAGACCAAGCAAGCCGCCTTCTTAAGAGCAGTAAGGACAGTGCCATTGTCCCTCTGGGTCCCGCTACATTGAAATAAGAACAAACACATTAAAAAAGAATGAAGAAAAAAGAATGCAGCCATAAGAGATTATAGCAAAGCTCAAAAGTCTGACAAATGAAGTGAACTCCACATGGAGGACTGCCTCCATAGTTATAAAGGAAAGTCCTTTACCTCATACGTACACCCGTAAACCGCGCAGGTTGCATGTCCACGCTTACGGCTTCCGATCGCTAGCTGTCTTCGCCGCTTCGTACGACTCGTAAAGAGAAAGTGGAATAGCCTTACAAGAGAGAAATGAGAAGAAGATGGAACCGTCAGCCGCATCAACACGTGCTTTTACTTTAGCTGATGACTACTTTAATGAATATAGATCGACACAAGGCTGGGTGCAGATCGCTAGAAGCTAGTAGATGGTTCACTTCCCAAGTGAGATGACTGGCCAAAAAACTTGGCATACTTCTCGTAAACTTGAAAGTCAACATCTTGACCAGAATCGGTCGATACTGATCCTCCCTATTCCTTCCTGCTTCTTACCGGAATTCGAATACAACGATACTGGCAGGCACGCTTATTCTAAACCAACAAAAAGCTATTTCTACCCAGCCGGAAAGCCCACCCAGTCCCTTCTTTATTGCTAGACGTACTTTAAGAAGTCCTGTTTTGGTGGAATTCCCATGTATCACCTTTACATACTCAGTACGTACCATGGTGTCCAAGTGAAGCTGCTTGTTGAAAATACCATGAAAACCCCGGGTGACAGAAAGATATAGTAATACGCCGACAACTCATCTACATATAGCTGCACCAAGAATCAGACCACGCTTGCTTGCTTGCATCTTTGGATACCAACAAGGCTCTCAACAGAATCATGATAGATGGGGCTGGCTAATTTCTCAGATACCATAGGGTTAGGTCGCTCAGAAAGGCCTGACTTGGGTCGCAAGATTGGTGGGTCGAGACCGGTTCCTCGTAACCGCCCCGGATGGCATGGCTGCTGCCGCATTGAAAGAGTTGAAGAGCTTGCGAAAGAAAGACAATAGTTCGCTCTACTTGGCAAATAAAGTAAGCAAGAAAAGGTAGGCCGCCTGGTTGGTGCGTGCAGAAAGAAGGGGTGGGTAATCGTTGTCATTCCTTATTAGCTGGATCAATGCCATTCATTATAAAGAAGCATGTAGCTTTGTCTGTCTGTCAGTCATATCTTGATTCTGGCTGGGAGTTCAGTTAGCCTAAAAGGCGGGCCCCCCGCTTTGAAGCTGTGGAGCAAGAGTCACTGTCCTCCTCAACTTCCTTCATGAAAGTCTATCAATTCAAAACCTGCTAGGAAGCTTGGACAAAATATATGTCTTGCCTCTCATTATCTATTCGGTAGGAAAGCTCGGTTGGAAGTAAACGCATTATTTTTGGTTTTTTCGATCTACGTAATTTGTTGTTGATTCGGGCGGGCCAAAGTCGTCTATCTCTCTACTCGTTTCATCTATTCAAATCTCGAGCTTCTGAAGAAGAACAATACGTGGCTCGCTCCCCGCGTGTCTGTCTGTCAGATGAGGAATCATCCTATCCTAACTTGGGCAAAGGAGGAAAGCGGAAAAGATGAGGCGAACTAATTTCAAATTCAATTAACCTAAAGCACAAGAAGAAAAGCATCCATCCGGGATTGATTACAAAGAAAGAAAGGCAGGCCGGGAGAGATTAGTCAAAAAAGCTTTAGTCAAAAAAACGTCCCACCATAGCTTGCCCTGAGGCCGCCAAGGTTGAAAAAGGGATTGGAATCCGGGGGGACGCGAGATCAAAGAAGCAAGCGTATCTTTCAAAACGAGAGGGGCTTTCTGTTTACAACCCAGGACAAGGAACTTGATATGACTTCTTGAAAAAGGAAGGAGGCACTCTGTATGTATGGAACACTTAAAGGCAAGCAGGGGAGACAGATACTCTCATATGAGAGACAGGTACTCGAATCATTTCATATGGGAGACTTAGATAGGTAGAGGGACGACGTATAGGATAGAAGTCCTCTACGCATAGGAAAAAGGCACTCTGGTACTCTCATATGATGGGAGACAGACAGGCACTATGGCACTTAAAAGCAAGTGTTTGAAAGAATATGGTAGTCGGCCCCATATTGACAGCTTGAGTGAAACTGCTGTGTATCTCTCCATATTGACTTGACGACCTCACAGAAAAGAGTAATTCTTAGACACAGCTCAGAAATAAGTATATGTTTGATTTTGACAACATTACAAAAGAGATAATGGAAGCTACCGACCATTTGCTTCACCATCGGCACCTACTTGCTTCTTCCACCCATTGACTTCACAACCAATGTATGTTACACCCTTCTTTTCTCAACTCTGCTGAGACCTATACAGTTGTAAACTCTGAGTATCTTCTTTATCTCATTCATTTTCTCGTACATAACCGTACATACACTAAAACACTCCTATCTCGTACATAAACTAGAGCAATTCTATGTTCTGCCTGTAGGTAGTCCCACCAGTCTGTAGTCCCGGTTTTATAAACAAAGAGGCACATCCATCTATGGTTATTATTCTATTCCACCAGGAAAAAGCTCTACTCAGTATTTGCCCGCCCGTATGTATATTCGTGGAGTCAATTTCTGAGAATCAAGTGAATATAGCAACGCTGCAAAAGTAGTACTTTGTAGGCAGGCAGTTTTGACTACTCAATTTGAGTTTCTTACTTTGCTTTTCATTCATCTTTGTTTTCGTGTTTTATTTGGTGTTTTCTGTGTGTTCAGTTGCTGTACTAAAGAGGAAGGATTTGCTGCCCAGTGATACACTACCTTTTGTTTCACTCGCAACGGACGAGTAACTACTACTACTGTTGTCTTTTGGTTCTACACATTAGTAGTTACTCACTGGGAGAAAAAGACAGTTCCATTTGACAAAAGGAAATATTTCACCTGCTTTCTATTAACTATGAATACTACAATCTCCACGGGGGGAGGATTGCTATATAGAAAGTATAGCCCTATAGCAATGGAAGTAAAGTGAAGAAAGATCCCGATTTTCTTCAAAGTAATAATTAGTTCGATGAACAGAAGGTACGATTTTCTTGAGCAGCTTGCTATTACCAATAATATGAGATCGGGACATTTTGACATATGTAAGAAGAAATACTAGAACAAGTCCTATAATGATCAAAATGAAACTAACTGCCATTCCAAAAATGAAAAGATTATATTGGGTAAGTAGAGCACTTAGATAATTAGAGTCAACATCTAGATCGTACTTTTCAGGTACTCGAGCCTCAATTTGATTTCGGATGAATTGAGGAGCTCTGCTGTGAATAAAGCCAATCCAAAATTGTCTCTAGTTCAAATATAGAAGGAATAGGATTAGATTCACTTGTATTATTGATATTGATAGGTGCTACTTTAGAATTTCTTTTTTGAAGTGCAATATATTTACTAGCACTCCATTTTTGTTTAGTTAGATAATACATAAATGCTAGAGAGCCTGTGCCAAAGACAGAAATACCAGACCGACTTGTTGAGTTGCTGGTTCTTTCATTTTTAGTACATGATAAGTTGTATAAGCCATAAATCCAGCCCAAGCTGTAAAAGTCGTTTTAATATGTTCCATAAATTGAGAATTTGTGTCACAAAAAATGTATTCTGATTTTCTTGACAAGAAATACTGAACAATATTCAATTTCCAAGAAATTCGGAAGTAGATTAGAATAACTGTAATAGCTACCACTACAATTTTGACAGAGAATAGTGCAAATTGATACAGGGGGAGTTCAGTACATTTTTGTGCGCTAGTTTCTTTTTTATTTACTGAGTTACGAATAGTACCGGTAGAGCAAATGCATAAAGAATATCTGTAGGAGTTTAGATAATAGAATCATTGATTGAAGAAATTCGTCCTGATGTTGAAGCATGAACTGAATCTAGAATTACATTAGGGAAGATACAAAATACTACTGCTACAATAAGTAGAGGTAGCAGTAGCATAAATTCTCGTCGACTAAGATCTGTAGTGTAGTTGAGGTATTTACTCCAAGCTCCAAATGCGATTCGGTTATATAGCCAGATAGAGTAAGCAGCACTTAGAACAATACCAGTACTTCCTAGAACAGCGAATAGAGGCCGAAGGTTGGAATGCTCCAGCAAGACATAGGAATTCACCTGCCCAATTAGCGCTTAGAGGTACAGCTGCATTGAAGATTGTCAATACACAGAATAGAATAGAGAATAGTGGCATATAAGTAGTCATGCCTCGGCAGTCTCGGATAGTTCGTGTATGGTATCGATCATCTAGAACTCCACCTACAAGGAGAAACAGTGCCGGACTAACAAACAACTCCGTGAGCAATACTTAGTAGCGGAGCACCATCAATTCCTTGAATTGTATTACTAAATAGTCCTAGTACAACAACAGCCATATGACCAATAGAAGAATAAGCAACTCGAGCTTTCAAATATGTTTATCGCAGTGTAGCTAGTGAAGCATAAATTAGTGGAATAACAGCAAAAGGTTTCACTAGAGGGGAGAAGTATGATGTAGCATCAGGTAGGAACTGAATTAGAATGAGCATGTATCCGTATGTAGCGAGTTTTCGAATTAGACCTGCTATAATAACAATACCTGCTAGTGGTGCTTCTGCATGAGCTCGTGGTAGCCAAACATGGAATGGAAGTAGAGGTTAATTGCCATACTAATAAAAACTGCTAGCCATAGTAGCTCTTGCTTGGCCTTGAATCCGCTCTTACTGTCGTAGCAGCTTATAGGCCGGCCTGCCTGGTAATGAATTCATATCTTTCCACAGCAGGAGTTATTTTATTGAAGTAGGGCGAGGAAGTGCATTTTGAAGTTCAGAAACTCATATATAGACGGATTGGAGAATTTCTCTCTTGTTGGGACACGGTTGAATAGGAAACATTCCTTTTGCGTATAGGTGAATCCTACCACTTGTGATCCTGACACTTGAAATCGGGACTTATATGAGTAACTTCCGACACGCCGGAGATGCGCTCCTCCGTCCTCAGCACCCGGTTTCTATTGGGCAACCCTTTTTTTCTATTCTTTTTCTGCCTCTTTCGATCATATAGCCAGACGAATATAGATTCCTTTTTCATGGTTTCTTGTATGGTAGGTATTTAAGAAGATGTTTTTCTAAGTAACCGGATGCTCCAATGTCGCAGCAAACCAGCCTACTTCATTGACCAGTTTCATTAATCCATTTATGGCGGGGAATCGATTAATCCAAAAGCGGTAGAAGACGTTAGCTATCTTATAGATTTCATTCTTTTTATCGTGTAAGAGAATTTCCAGAGCTTTTTGTATATCCGCTGATGCACTATGCGTTGTCTTACCATATACTAGCGGCATGTATATTTTCTGTTCCAGTTTAGGAGTAAGATTGCGGCAAAAAGCTTCAGCAAGACCAGGGCGTAGCGTTCTATTTGGAAAGGCATTTTGAAACTCGAATATATATAATAATAAGAAAATGAGAAGAAGAATTCTCCCCCTCTTTGACTTCTTCATTCAAAAAGCAGCTGGTGTGGTAGTATTTTTCTTGTAGCCAGCAATGAGGGGTCTGTCGGCGACGAGGAAGTCTGAAATGGAGTGGAGGAATTGGGGTGGGTGGACACGACTCCCTTCTCGAGAGAGACTGCGGTCCTAGCGGAACAACTGAAACTAGAACAACGCATGCAGAAGACGTTGATCACACATGCTCGAGAGGAACTTGCACCGGCGCCTGGGTACAGATATCCGGGAACCCCTGCTGGACCTACGACCTATGCGAGTTAGTATGCGTTCTGGCCAGTCTCTTATAAGTAAGGCGGAAACACGGAAAAACTTCTTTTTCCTGTGTCAAAATCGATAGAAAGGGAAAGCGCAGGCAGTTTGGGAGCAAGCAGAGCCAAGAAAGTATAGGCTTTACTCAGAGTACGTATAGTCAAGACTGTTTGCGGGGTAAAGTAGGAATAATACAAGGAAGAAGACAAACGCACTAAAAAGTACAGTCAGCGGGCGAAGAGAAAAGCGCGTATTCCACTGTTTAATAAAGACACTATTTATGAGTTGAATGAAATGAAAAACAAGACAAGACACTATTGCCGAGAATATGCATTTCGCACCGGATTGCAATCACCGCTTCGCGCCTCATTCAAGTAATCTATCAAAAAGTGTCCAACAGAGTCAAAGAAATCTATATATATGTAAGCTCACAGCAAAATAAGGAATAATTTCAGTAGAACTATAGTACGTGTCTTTGGATGGCCTTTGGGCACGAGGAGCAAGTGCCATCTATCGGTTATAGTCGATGGTTCTTTCTTAGCAGCTGGGTTGTTTCCTTACTGGGTAGTTTCATATCCCTGAGTTGTAGCTAAGCTGGTGTTTCCTTTCCTTTCCGGAGATGAGATCTAACCTTCTCTACAGCCTAACTCCCTTATGGGTCAAGTTCTATTTATTCCCTAACCTTATATGTTTCGTAACCCTGAAAAGTACCCTAGACGAGAGCACTCTTCTGTCAAAGGGTAATCCATCGGTCTAGTTCTAAGCAGGAATTGAAGGAAAGACCTTTCAGAGACCGGACTCTTCTTATATGCCGTTGAGTTAGGAGTTCCTGCAGCTATGAGTTATGAGCTCTTTCCCTTTATAGAGCTATAGCATTTTTTCTTGTAGCTAAGCAGTGGTTTTCTTAGGGAGGAGGTACTAATCCCTGATTAATCCCCCCGTAATATGGATCTATAAGTTGAAGTAAGGAGTGGCTCTTGTGATTGTAGCCGAGCCGTCTTATAAGGGGAACTAACGAGTCTTTATTCTCCTTAAGGGGAGCTATGACCTATTTCTTTCTGCTAGTGAGCTATGAGTTCTCCTCTGTCTGGTAGTTGTTCCTGAGTTGTAAGCGGCGGAGTGCTGAGTTATTTGTTACCTCCCTTCTTTCTTTACGCTAAGGAGTTGAGCTATTTCCTTTCTCTTCGGATCTATTCCTTCTCACCCTTCTCTCTCATAGTCCTACCGTTCTTTTCCCTGCCTGGGATTTCCCTTACAGGGCAAGGCTTCTATCTCCTCTTTAGTGGACAAGGCATCTCCCTTAGAAAAGTCAAAGCCTTGGTCCGTGATCAAAGCTGTTTGCCCTTGTCGAGCGGGTGCATCTTGAGTTGGTTGTACCCGGAAAAACGAATGAATGAAACTTCAATGTTCAAACCCTGCTGTGGAATCAACTAGCACGTCTATGCTCGGCAAGAGGAAAGGGTCTTTTGGGCAGACTTGGGCTTGGGATTAGTATTATCTTCAAGGGAAGAGAACGAAAAGCAAGGTTGTTCGACAAAGGGTCCACTCGACTTCGTCATGCTCTTTGAGTGTAAAGCGCGCAGTTGGTACGACATTCGTTACCGAGAGATCTATGCCTTTCATTTCTTTTGCACTTCATGCTACCGCGTCAGCTTATTTCTGCTCTTCCCAATTCGACAATAGATCAACCAGAGTATACGAAGCGAAGAGGATCTTTCTTTCAAGAAGGGAGATAAGATCTAGCTCAGTGGCTACATTATTGGACTAAAGCCTTGGTATAGAACAATGAGAATTGAGGCAAGTTTGTTTTTTGGAAAAAAGAAAGTAGAAGTCGAATTCTTCATCCAGATAAGATAGATGCATGTGGCTTATATTGAATTCTCCGCTTTCCACTGACCGCTTTGACTCGTACTACTTTGCTCACTCGCCGCTTTCGAGAACGTTGATTTACTTCTTCTCTACTTCACTCTTCAATAGATCGAGCATTCCCTCAGAGCAAAACCTACCTCCTGAGTCCTCCCGAAGACCCCTCCACCAGTGCATATAAAGATGGGTGGTAAAGATGGACTTCTCTTCTTACTTCAGAATCCCCTCCCGTTGAAAGCTTTACTCATCATGCTTTATTTAGAATAGTGTGCGGCCCGTAGAAGCGGAAATCTCTTTATTAGAAGGTGTTTTTCGGGTAGTCTCCTATAGAAAGAAGTAGATGCTCAGCCACATCTTCTTGCTGCCATCTATATCAAGGAAGAAAAAGTGGATGTCGAAAAGTGACATAGTCAAGCTCCCGGCTGAATGGAAGTTTTGAGAAATGCCTATCTCATAAATAGAAAGCGATATCATGATATCAGAAAGATACGGTACCTCCAGAATTCCCTTTTTGTGGCTTCCAAAGGTCCTTAACCAAGACGTTTCCATTAATATACTGCTGTAGAAGGCGACCGAATAAGTCGTTTTGCAACGTTGTCTTGATCAAGAAGCTTTTTCAAGAAATCTTGATGGAGGTCTTCTCTTTCTGCAGCAAAATCGAATCCAAAGAGCTTCTTGATTTTTCCGCTCCAAGCTGCAAGACTAGAATCAAAAAACAGGTTCTTTGGTAAGTCTAGATTTTCCCTTCCTCTGATTCACTCTCGGAGTCACTTGTTTCTGATGAATCACTGGACGAATCCTGGGCCTTGCCAGTTTGGTAAGATCACTAATAGAGGCTATTATTTACTTGTACCGGATAATCAAAAAGTGAGTTTAGCCAACATTAGTAGTAGATACAAACTATTATGGAAATTGACAAACCTCAATCTCCTTCAAAAAGCAGCTCTCAAAAGAGCGGCTCTACTAGTTTTTCTCCCGGGTGGCGACTTTCTAGGTTTCTGAATCAAAATTCCACTTTGTGTGAAGAGCGTTTTTCCGCAAATCTGTGATCAAAATATGATGATGCTCTTTGATTTTAGTGCGCCAGTGAATTGACTGGTTGATAATGAATGGTTACAGCAGCGAAACAATCACTTAGGGAGACAAGAGGATAGGCATCAGGCCCAGTGTATTGGAAGAGAAAGCCACCGCTTGCAAAATGCTGTGCTGCTATGCCGATGAGAAAAAGGAGGGTCCCATTCTTCTAGACCTTCAGAAGCGGGTATCAAAAGAGAAGGGCGGAATAAACCATTTCAAGCGGCAAACATCCTACAGGAGGTTCATGAAGGTTTATGTGGTAGCCATCAAAGGCGCCAGAACTTTGGCCAGTCGAATTCTTCGAGCAGGGTACTACTGGTCTACCCTGCGGGATGATGCGAAAGACCAGGATCCCCATACTTATATGCTGAACCTGGTGGCCTTGCCTTGATTTCAATCATTTCGGTATCGGTGCTCTGATCGAGACCACTCCTCCCTTCGATCCCTGCCTAGGCTGAACTGGAACTAAGCGGGCCTTCATCTTGTGAAAAGAAGCCAATGATGATGGTCCAGGGTTGCTAACCTACGATCCATCCATGCTATCCAACTTTCGGCGTTTTGTCATAGATGTCCTATTTTCTTCCTTGCTCCCCTATCTTGGCTTCTAAGCTGGTGCTTCTTCCTTGTATTTCCTCTCTGATAGGAAGCATGGCGCCAGTCACCTGCCTACTCATCTCCTCGGCAATTAGCTCTTGATTGGACTTCTTCCTCATGATGTCGTGCTTAATCTCTCTGCCCAGCTAACAATCTTGGGCTCTGATACCACTTGTCACAGCCCAAGCTGTGACTAAAGGGCAAATTGGGAATAAAAGAGAAAATAGACAGAATAAAAGAGAAAGGTAATTTTCTTTATCATCAAATTCATTCCTTTACATTGAGAGAACAAACCTATTTATAGCTCCTTACATTCAGAAACCCTACTGAACCTGGACGTATATCTCCTGAACCTAGACATACATCAGCTAAGCTGTATTTCCTATTCTGAGATTCTAACGGCTAGTTTCTTTGAGTTATACGCGTCTTCTCCATTTCTTCTGTACTGGATGCCTTCAGTCTTTCCCCCTTTCTGATAACATATGTGACACTAATAACTGCCCGTTGGTTGCCTCGGGGGGGTTTACCATAGATAGGATTGCTATTTACTATACAAAGTCTTTCCTTTCCCACTTTGCCCTATCCACGCGGAATTCTGAGTATTACTTTCATTCTCTTCTTTCCAAAGTCACCACTCCTCTATAACTTTCTATACAGATTTTAGTAACCAGCAAGCATTAATTATCCTTGTGAGATTCGACTTTGTTGAAAGTCCCGCTTTGTAGCTTTTTCGTAGCTTTAGCAGTTACAAGCCAGAAGCTCAGCAACTTCAGTACTCGATTTTGATTCCTACGTCCAGTCTGCTCTTGGAACATTGTAGCCGACTCCTTTTCTTTGACTGGGTCTAGCTACCGTTTACTGGCAAACAAAAAGAAGGAAGGGCCTCTCAAGTAGTTTCTTTGCAAAGGATTTTTCTGTTCCGGAAGGATTTCCTTTCTAGTTAGACTAGTAGAAAGGTGTAGGTTTTCAGTTTCATTGGATTCATTCAGAAGCTAGTTTTCAAAGAAGGAATTACTGAAATCAGTAGTAAGTTCTATTTTGAGTAATAGTAATGAAATCCGGATTCCCAATCCTATTTCGTAGGAATACCCGAGTGAAAGTATCTGTATATCCAGTAGAAAGCGGACTCGCTTTGTTTCAAAGAGTATCAAACTTCACTTTGCTTTTTTGCATTGAATGAAATAGCTGACTTCCTTTCTAATCTAATAACACACCAGCTTTTAGCTGAGAGAGAGCTTGCTTTATAGAATAGCGCTCTTTCTTTCCCACACTTGTTTCTGAAAATCAATCCCCTGCTTCTGGTGGTGCCCTCGCTATATGTTAGGCCGCTTTCCCGTAGCTGTTTGCGCTATACTTGGTTTTGATCTTTGGTGGATGTTAGCTCCCGAGCCTTTACTTGTCAAAGCCTTCGCTCTTTGCTGTCCTAATCTTAACCCGTTTTGACCATTGTTAAGGATCAATTCGTGGATCATATCTTTAGTTCTCATCCCCACCCAGAGAAGTAGCAGCCCCTGCGATTGCGGGGAACCTCTTAATAGAGCCGTTCAGGACTCCGAATTTGATCCCCGAGAAATTCAGAAAAGCAGGACAGCTAAGCTAAAAGACAGCATTTGCCCGTATTTCTCGCATCCATGCTCCTCGGTGAGAACGAGCCTTAGAAGACGCCCCTTTCATAGCCAATCAATATAAAGAGCTCAGCCAGCGCCAATAGAAAGCCCTACCTTTCACCAGCAATCAGTATAAAGAGATCAAAAGTACTATAATAGGTGTTCAATTGGGAGACCTAGAAGAAGTTGGGGATCCCCATTTATGCACCTGAAATCCTCCTCCATTTCCCCATATGTCAGATGAGAGTAAGTAGAGTTTGTCTTTCCTCCTAAAAAGGAGTTGTTTTACGTATTTTGAGAAGCTCTACAGAAAGTTGAGAAAAAATCCCATGGTTGCCCAGCTACTAAGTCGTAACCGTAGGATATCCATTAATAGGAATATTAATACCAACAATCGTTATGATGGGATGCTGTCCGCAGATGAGCTAGCAAAAGGTGTCCCTTTGAAAATGTTTCCCTTTTTCCTGCTTCTTTTTCTTGTACAAATCTTTTCTCATTCATGCTGCGTAATTATATAGCAAAAGAAGCTTTCTCATATATCAAAAACTCTTACCTATCTATCAAGAAGCCAATAGCAGGTAGCTTCTTACCCAGATCTCCTTTACCTAGCCCTCAGAACTACTATTTACTATCTCAGATCTTCTCTTTTCTATTCTATACTGATGGGACGGGTTCAACGTTGGCTAATACGTAACTTGAACTCGCCCTGTTTTCCGTAGAAGAAGCCTATGCCAAAGCTATTACCATTATATGTTCTAATTCATTCCTTACCTTACTCTTTCCCAATTGGAATTGTTTTTGTCATCCATCTCTCTTATTAGGTTGAAATCACCTCCCGAAACAACTGGACCATTAGAATGTGCCATCTTGTGGTGTAATTCCTCCAGGAACTCAGCTCTCTTTTCCATATTGAATTCAATCCCGAGCTTCTGAAACGAATAGCTAAGAAAAGAGTGAATTCTTTCTTGACAAGACGCCTGGGAAAAAAAGAAGTAGTTCCAGGCAAAAGCAGTTCGCAGGAGTGAAAGGAGAATGCGAGAGACCTGGCTTGATCAAAACAGTCTAATAAGCAGTTGCAGAAAGAACAACTGACTTACGTACGAAAAAGCAGTTCAATTCTCATGCGAGCGAAAGGCCTTTCTTCCACTATTGGTTAGATTTCGAAAGAGTAAGTCGCTGCGCGCCTTGCTTTCTTGCTAACAAGCACTATCGCTATAGAAGGAAACCACTCTTCTTGCTTGGAGTGATTGAACTCTCTTACTGGATGGCTAGCCCTAGAACCTCCTTTTGAGCTATAACCAGCTTTCCTATTCCATACTCCTCCAAGAGCACTAGACATATCAACCACTGGAAAGAGCACTTCTACAAGGGCGCCGCTCGTCAATACTCAATCAATCCATGGGTTAGACAAAGATGGATAACCTAGTGGTCAATCCAGTCGGCGTTCTATTCTTCTCGTATGAAACCCGCGTCAATGAGTTTACTGGTTTCTGTGAAAACTTGTTGCTCCTGTTCAATGCGCACGCGTCTAGGAGCCTGCTAGATGGGTTTGGCGTCATCCCTAGTCTGAAACTTCTGGACGGCAACATCTGGGGCCAACCCGGGCATCTCTTTAGAATTCCAGGCGAAGCAGTCTACATACTCCAGAAGCAGTGACTTAAGTTGGACCTGTTCTTCTGTTGTCAACGAGGCACGGACATAAGGGGGTCTGGGATGGTCATCAGAGCCCAGGTTGATTTGTGCCAGTTCGTCAATGGTACTTTGACCTACTTCTTCTAATTCCTTAGCAGCATTCTGAGCTTCAATGGCTTTTTCTGTCTAAATGGTTCAACATGTAGCAACTTCAGTCTTGAAATCGTCTCTGGGTAGCCCAACCCTCTGGTATTCGCCACTTGTCCATCTGAGGTGATTATTTTCCGCTCCCCCACACAGCATTTTGAAAACCCTCTTTTTCTCAAGAGTAAGTGCTTCCGTCCTAACCGCCGAATAGGTGTAGCAATTCTGTCTTGGGGAGAGTTTCAACTGCTGAATCTCTTCGTCAATTGGATGTCCAAGTGTGCTGGTGCATCATTCCCATGGAAAGGATATTTGTGCACTACGCTTTTCCCTTTACTTCTTGGGTGTGTTCGGGGAACAAGGAAGGAAAAAACCTGGACTCGGTGGACTTCTTTGGGATCCAAATCCGACTATCTACATCCCAAAGGGTAACTTTCACTCATCAGCAGCGGTAACCTTCTTCATTCGAAAAGGGTTTAGGTGCACTTCAACTCTCTCTATATTGTTTCAAGGGCAGAGTGCGTCCATTCTATTCTTTTTAGTAAAACCCGGGGATCCGCCTTTCAGTCGAAGAGCAACCAATGAGTTCGGACTTTGTCCCTTGATTCGGACTAGAATTTGGGGGATCGTCCTCGAACAAAGAGCTCAACAGCTTTTGATTTCATACCGACTTTGGATCAAAGCACTTCTTTAGCGGAGCACTCTAATAAGTACGGACGCAGGGATCGACCATCCACTATTCTTGATGGCCCCTGTTCCAATTATGAGAATGAAGACGACGTACTGGGAAGAAGGATTTCCCTATCCCGTAGCTAAATAAGCCTCCTTTCTTAGCTGCTCGTCATCCCCGCAATCCGCCAAAGCCTGACTGACCAAAACATTGTCCATCCAAAAAATCAAGCTGTGGTTGATACCGAAGCAGTCCTTTTGAAAAATCACAAAGCAGTAGGGCTAGCATGGTTTCGAAAGAAAGGAAAAGGGCGCCAGCCGCATTGGTGATCCCCAAAGGAATTAGAAAAAACTTTCTAACAGAAAAACATACTAATTCGATTAGAAAAAATAGTAGATATATCAGATTGTGTTTTTTTTTGACTTAATGAAATATATATTCAATATTTGCATCAGATTGGATCTCATTCGAAATTTCGTAGTATACCAATGAGCGGAACTCTGACAATTTCATCGTTGTTTCATAACCAAGGACTTGATTTTACTATGGATTCTGAGTTCTTGACAATTTGTGTTATGATCAAAAGAGAAAAAAGAATGGGGGAATCATTCCATGATAAAATAGAGGTCCAGTACCCATATGTTCCGCTTGCATAAAGTACGCCAACAATACAATCGAAATATATACATACATGGGACGAGTCATGAATTTGGAATATATATATCCGTGGGGTAGCTGATGAGAGAAGTTTTTTGGTTGAGAAAGATGAAATAAATTTGAAAGGAAGGATGGAAGCAATGATCGGGCTAACGCCCTGACTTTATTAGGTTTATGAAAACTCGCTATTCACTCAGTCAGTTTTTGGTCAATAATAGGATGATGTAGGAGAGATGGCCGAGTGGTTGAAGGCGTAGCATTGGAACTGCTATGTAGGCGCGAAGCGTTTACCGAGGGTTCGAATCCCTCTCTTTCCGTTTCTTTGAATTCGAACATTGGTCACAATGTATAAAATCAAATAACAATTGATAGTCTTTTCAAGTCAAGTTTTTTTTGAGAAAGATTTTTCTGGCAGTTTCAGATTTCATCACTGGAAAAAGTCTGCGCCAACGACATCTTTGACAAATTTGACGAACGAAAGGTGCGCAGCAATGAAACCCATGACTAATATTGATGCAGTTGCAGAGCTTGGTTTAATGTGGCGCGGTCGTACTGTAAAGAAAGTGAAAACGTAATGGAAACGAGATTCTCAGTGGTTCCACCACACGAGCATAAGGCCGCTAAGGCCGCTAAGGCAAAACCTCCCAATTTCCTTATATGAAAAAAGTCCTCTCATCGCTCCGATGGCATCTCGAGCCAAGTGTAGGGGTGAGGTGGGCAACACTCATATTTATGTCCAACGTTGTAGAAAAGGACGGACCAGTGTCGCTCCATCGTATAGGGACTGTTCTTCCCGCGAAGGTGAGGCCGCTCAGTCCAAAGCAAGAGGGGCTAACGTGGGCAAGCTGGCTAAACGAAAAAGTTCCCTGGGATCAGCTCTTTCATATGCTTAACACGAAACCCTTGGGCAAGCCTGAAACACGGCAAAAACAGAGGCATAAATATATAGAACCAGATAGAGTTTCCTAGAGGAAGAATATAATGGTGAATAGGCATTTCACTAAGCATTGTCCTACCGGTTGGATTCGGTCCTCCTTGGCATTTTCTGGTTGGAAGAATAGTGTTCAGCAAACTCACAGTGAACTGAACTCTTCCTTCCCATTCTACCAATGACGAAAACCTACAAAAACAGTGTGCATTTTTTCATAGTACGAGAAAGAAGATCTACCGTAGTGTTAGATCGACCCTCAGTTCCTGCCGCCGGAAGGCTACGCTCAAGAGCAGCCGGTGGAAGCGAGTATCAACCACAGTACCCGATGGAGGAATCTAGGTTTCTATGCTGAAAACACCCTTGAGCCAAGTTTTTGAGCCAAGTTTTTCCTCTCTCTACTAAAGATATGAATCCATAGGTGAAATAGAGGAATTGCTAGGTCATACTAGGCCCCCCAGCTGCGGTGCTTTTCCTAACTATATGCAGGGAGGGGGTATTAACCCTGTGCTTTTGCTTCGACTCTTCAGTGTGTGCTTGCTGACTTTGTTGAGAGTTGGTACTATTACTTCTCTCTTGTGGAGTCTACTTTTTGTTAACTCGGATGTTATTGCTTTGTCTTTGCTTCTTGGGCTGAAACTTCTCAAAGCATGGAGAAAGAAATGTGGCTCAGGTAACTAAAGAAAGATAGATTCAATGGCGTGGGTTGGGGAAAGAAAACCATCAAGACTCTCAGGTCAGATGTGTCAAATAGTACGTGGGATGATTCCTGTAAATCGTATCATGGCGTGGAAAGCATTCTGAGGCGCGCAGCGGTAAAGTAAACTGCTGGATCTTGCGTTTTTTTGAGTGAATAAGGAACGCGCATTCGGTCATAGGATAGGGTGCGTTGCTAACATCTAAGGAGTGCTATGACATCGCTCTACATTGCTATAACTTCTGGTGCAAGAAATACCCTTATATAGTCAATTTGATGAAGTTGATTAACCTAATAGCATTGCAAAATGGATAGCCCCGTATTATATAATACTAATTACATACTCACTGTGCAGGACTATATGCGTAGCGGAGAGGCTAAAGTCTCGGTTTATGATAGGTCGACCAAGAAGAGACGCCAGCTAAGTCTCAGGATTCCAACAGATGATAGGGATGGTCGTAAGACACTAATATCTACCTGCGCTAACTTTATTCACCAGAAAGATGCCTATATTGCCAAGTCGGTGGTAGAGGCCCTTATGAGAATTCATGAAGATGCGCCTGTGTACACTGTCCACGAAAATTGCATCACCTCTGTTCTGTACGCAAGAGATGTTCCATCAATATATACTAAAGTCTTTGTAAATATGGGTGCACCACTGAAAAGAATCAATGTTTTGATTCATATTAATTTGATTTGACCGTCCTTACAGTTAGACTCGCCCGAAGATATGGATTCTAAGGTACGAGTCATAGAAGAGCTGTTGTCGATGGATCCTAGCACTTATTCTTCTTTGCACGGTGTGGAGGATCCTGAAAAACTTAGTGATATTTTGGAATCCCTCATGCCTAAGGGTTTACGCGTTACTGAGATAGAGCGCTACAAAAGATAACTGAAACTGTTAGTTGTTACGATAACTATGGTAAGACAGTGTGCGGTGGATCTCATTTTCATAAGCCTGAGGAGGGTGGTAAACGCCCTGCTTAGATGTGGAATGATTTGAAGGCTGAACTCGATAGGAGGGATAATAACTACAGCGTGCACTACTAAATAGTGATGGGTGGTACTCCTGAAAGCCTTTAGTTTCTCAATTTTGATTGCTCACTCCCCCCATATTCTAATATGACATAAATGTAGAAACCATGGAAAACTGGAAGCAAAGCTCCCTTAATCAAATCCTTACTTCAATCTGGGCAGGAGAAAGTTGTCCAGAAAAGAGTAGCCCCAACAAGCAACGGATTTAGCGCTAACAATGGAAGTGCGAAAAGGTATACAATACTCTGATATTTCATCAGGTATAGAGACCAAAAAAACAACCATGGAAAAATAAGACCCTCAGCTCGCGCTGAAAAAGAATAACCCTGCTGTATAGCAGGAGAACATATGATGGATTACTCTTATATGGAATAGTGAAAAGAACCTTCTTCTTTTCTTTCTTATAGGAGTATCGAATTCAGGTGATAGGAAAGCCATTTGATCCTCCCCTAGCTTCTTTGCAGCTGCTCTCACTCCTTTATTGGGTCACTTGACTAAGGGGCTAGCTAAGAAGAATTCACTCTCCTTCGCCAAAAGCACACAAATGCAAAGTTGTCAAGGACCACCCGAGGAAGTCGTGCCGGTAGCCTAGGTTCTCCTTCCAGTATTGTTTAACTGGTGGCAAACTTGCTGCTCCAGGAATCTCTGCCATGTTCTTTCTCCAAGTCGCCTAGCTGTGATGTTAGAACACCATATATGGTCCATGCAAGCGGGAAAGCAAAGTAGTTAGTACCACCTCCACCAAATCATCATGTCATCGGCTTGAAATGTGTGTTCAAGGGCGCAGCGTGGTGCGGATGGTCAAATTGAGCGCTACAAAGCTTGCCTTGTTGCTAAAGGTGTAAAGCAACAAGAAGGTGGTCGACTATAATGATACTTTGATCCCCGTAGTGCTTTTCTAAGTGGTTCGCTCAGTATAATAGGGTATCCGCGGTTCGTGCAGAAGAAGATGTTACCGCTGATCTGTCGGTTCGTGCAGAAGAAGATGTTACCGCTGATATGTATCCCGGTTGGTGGAGAAGTGGCATCGCACCTCGAAAAGGACGACTTGAATACGATGAACTGATGGTGGAACCAAATGAAGAGAAGGGGGCGTGTTCATATACGAGAATCTTTCCGAATATGCTTTACCCCATAGCAATGGGTTTGTGAGGATTCACCTATCGAGAAAAGTAATGCCAGTCGTTTTCGCTCCGCGGGGGACCCACCCATCTGACAAAAGTACGATTTCTCTATCGGCATAAGTTGTCAGCTTCTTTCGCCTAGACCTGTTGATAATATGGGCAAAGCGGGTTCATCCTATCACAAAGTCCAAAATCTTTTCCTCTCTCGTTTCGATCGACCCAACTGAGCTAACAGCGGGCTTTTGGACATGTTTCTTCGAATCGAAATCGAGTTGGTAGCAGAAAGCAAGGCTGACAAAGCAAGGCCACGAGGTCTAACTCTTCTTTCTAGAAAACTCCTAAAGAGATAACTCAAGAAAGAAGAAGATGCCGTCTCCGGTCGGTAATACGGAGAATCATTGAATAGAAAGAAGGGAATGCAGGTAAATAGACTGAAGTCTTTCCATCTTCATTTGAAACTGAGCTACGTCCCTTTCAGTACCTAAGTCCAACTCTGTCGATAGCCAAGAGGACTGGCTTTGATTCTCACTTTCATCGCTTCAAGCTTAGGTTTATTGTCTTTTGCGCTTTTAATGCAATTGCTATGCCTTTTGTGGAAACAAAAGATCACCCCTCGTCTGTACTGTAGTGTCCGATAGCTTGTTTGAAATTCAATGGGAATTGAGAAAAAACAGGACTCCTTTCCAGTGCTTTTGTTAATAAAGTCCACTGAACTTACTTTCCCCTACCACTTTTTGACCCAGTGAGTAACGTATAATGTTACGAGTGAAAAGAGTTCTTTCAGGACATCCCCTCTTTATTCAGAGACACGGTTCAACTCTAATCTTCCTTCTGGTCTATGTGGAGGCAGGAAGACCTCGGTGCTTCTTTCATTCGTGCTCTCCAGATCTTGACTCTCAGTCATTCTTGGTATGGAGGTAAGCCCCATAAAAATAGATGTGGGATTGGCATTTGAAGCAATTCATATTATCTACAATAGTGTGAATCAAACTTAGCACTCCCAATTCGATATTGACTTTCCTCCTAACTTTTTCAACCTATAAGCTTACTACTAGACTCTACGCTCTAATTAGTCCAAAAGAAAGCACGAGTGAGGAAGGTTTAGTGAAAGATTGAGTTCCGATTGGGTATAAGGAATAAGAATGTTATCCCCCTTTTATGAGGTGCCTCTAACTCCGTATTTGCTTGCATTCCAAGCTCTAGAAAAAGGCAATCTGCCAATCATACTTTTTCTTTCGTTTCCTTAATATGTAGCAATGACTGAACTAATTAGGGAACCACTCCCACAAAAACTTCCCGAGCCTATCCGTGACATGACATATGCCCTGTAGCTTGCTATTCTGGGCATGCTTCTTCCAATTAAGAAGTAGTAATAGCTTACATAAATGACGTAACTAATCAATATGCATCCCGTGTGACTTATCTAGCCTACTACTTTGATACAGACAGTCATTTCTCAAATCCTCAAAACCTATTCCTTGATCATACCTATCCCATGCTTGCCCACTTGATTGCCTGAGAAGACATACTCCTATACTTGTAAATCAACCTATGAAATCTACCTAGATAGGTAGGCTACCTCTTTGTTATCCGGGGTGAAGACCTTTTTCTATTAAGAAAAGGCCTATTCCGGTGCTTACTAGGCATTTGCCTATACTTTGACTATTCCTGTCCCATACATGCCTATCAAATATGCCAAGCTCACTAGCTTATAAGCTGCTTACCCGTATAAATAGGCCTAGCTAACGCCCTAAACCTACTCTACGTTTATGCCGATTTCTATCACTAGCAGAAACCCTTCTTTCCCTTACTATTTTTTTGGACCTAGTATAGCTTGACCTTGACTTTCCTGCTGTAGGGATCGATGCCCAGGTCCTGGAGTTCAGGTTTGGCCCCCTCTTCTTTCTTTACTAAATTCCGGAAATGTCTAGGCTGCCGGTAGCCGATTATCTACTACTACTGAAAAAAATCCATTAGAAAACCCCTGTGAACAACTCTTCAAATTCCAATGTCCAAAATCAGTATAGCAAGATTAGTGCTTTTCTGACTCTATGCATTCTTCATCTTTATCAATAGAAAATAGGCGGCTTCTAGGAAGGGCCAGTCTGTGCGAGCCGAACGGCGACTGAGTGGCCCGAAGAGACCAAAGGAGGAACCTACTCGGGTAGAGAGCATCGGACCAAGGATCATTGAGGCAGTGCCATCCTCTATTAGGTGGGGGAATCTCTCGCTTATGATATTCCGACTAGACAGAGAGAATTTCAGGGTTGAAGTGAGGTTGCCACTAGCTTAGTTCTGGTACAATCCTAATTACCATACAACTAGAAAGAAAACTACCCCATATTCAATCTCGTATGGTCCACCACCTCTCTTGTACGAGTCTAACGGCTAGCCTCTGGCCCTTTGGCGAAGGAAGAGGGCGATTTGCCGCACCGGTTGAGGAGAAGTGTCAATAGTGAAGTCGAGGGGACCTTTACCATTTCGCTTCTTCCGCTTTTGGGGATTCTACTAATAGAGCAGAATCCGCCGAAGAGATTGGATAGTATCTCGTAATCTTAAAGGATGTGAGCCATTGGTCGGCACGAACATACTAAGAAAAGAAGAACTGTCCGAAGCGCAAAGATCAAAGGACAAATCTAGTTGATGAGTTCTCTTATGAAGCAAAGCTAGTCAAGGGGAGTGTTCTGATGATGCCGAGAGCTAGCAGTGAAACCCAGTAACTCAGGTGATGAGTGGCCCAAGGGTAGATGATCGTTTCATTTTCTATACGCCTGAAACCCCTATTCTATCTCTTTCTTTTTTCCTTGCCTCGAGCGAGGGCGTACGGGCCCGTAGTTCATCTCAACTTGACCCACCATTGAGAATGGAACAAATAGGGGAGATTTCATTCTTCTATATTGTCTTTCAACCCTTGCTCTTGCCTTGGCTGCGCCTTCCACCTTCAGCTAAGCACCTAACCCGTGGGACGGGACCTTCGGTCTAGCCTTTGTTCGGGTATGGGACCGACCTGGGATTCTTCCATCCGAGTGAGTACCGCCCTTCTGATTTGGTTTGAGTACGGGACCGACCTTATCTTTTGTTTGTAATTGGGCTTGCCCGAAACAAAGGAACCTTGGTGTGAGAACCCACCCGAGTTGGTAACCCAACGTTTTCACCTACGATTTCTCCCTCGTCTTCTTTGCCTAGCCTTTAGCTTCTTTCTTGTCTGATCTTAGATTTCACTGTTAGGAAATAGGGCATTACCTGTCACTCCGCCTTTCTAAGAAGGCCTTTCGCTTAGTTGTCCTTTCTACTAGAACTTCCCTTTAGCAGTTCTGGAACATCTATAGTATGCTTGAATGTCGGCCATTTTTCTATATTCTCTTCCTCCTCGTCCATTAGTTCAGTTCCTTTCCTTAGTGAAATCAGCCCCCCCAAACCTCTTACTCAAGCAATGCCTGCAAACCTGGTGAGAAAGATAGAATAATGTGCTTTTCGTGAGGACGCTAATTTCGAAGATGTTATTAGCAAATCGAACGAAAAAAAGACTATGTTCACAGAGTGGTAGCGAATCGCATGTACGAAGATGCGAATGTATTAACATACGTGCAGTTTCCTACCTACAAAGTGGGTCTGGCATGCAGATGGGTGTTATTGGACTAGGAGAAAGCAAAAGACGTCGCTCCTTTTACTAAGTTAAGTTAACTCTAATTCTTACCTAATAGGAAAGCATTGACTGAACAACACTTACTAACTAAAGGGGTCATCAAAGGGAATAGCATCAAGTTTATTCAATAGGGTACGCTAACTGAAATAGTCGTAGAAACTTGCTGCAAGTACGGGCAAGCGGCAATAGCAACATCCAATCAGACTCTCCCATCCTAGTTAAGCAGACTAGCAAAAACGAAAGAAAAGACCATTGAAAGCAAATAAATAGTATCAAGGTACTCAGCCTGGTGAAGCAAGCGAGAGATTCCACTTACTTGTTAACTTCCTTATTCAACCGCCTACCTAAGAAAGAATCCTTTCGGAACTTACTTACTCTGGCTAAAGCAATTAAACTAGCACGGACTGGCTTTGACACATATATCAAAAAAAGTCGGCTTCTGCTTTGACTTTGACCAATGAATGTACTGCCTTTCCTAAATAAATAGCAGGAATGAAGTCCGGGTTTTTTTAGAAAGCAATTGAAACCGAGGCGCGCACTGTACTAAGAGTAAGTGGGTCCGTCGTTGAAAGAGGTATTAGCTATCCGCCACTATCCGATCATCAACTGTGCAACAAGCAGTTACAGCTGATCCATCCCTTGCTTTAGTTCATCCTAGTTCTAAAGAAAGGTTCTCTTGCTCGCTACTGGCTTGGTACTGGGCCTATGTCCCATCTGAAGGTTCTTCCCTATTAGTAAGTAAGTCCTATCAGCGACATGAAAATTGTCTTCTTTTGCTACGGATTGGTTCCTTAGTTTCAGTCGGTGCCAAAGAAAGGAAGAAATAACATAACTGTTTAGCCCTTCAACTTTGACTTTAGTTTCATACTTACTCTTCGAAAAAGAATAAAGAAAGACGTTTGGGTCGAGCCGTCCCGAAGAAGAAAATAGAGAAGTCAAGATTGTTAATACCGGTACGCCCCAAGTGTAACTAAAGGATGCTTCGAAAGGGAGCAGAGTTTCCAGGAAGTGATAGGTCATCAAGTAGAAAAGCAAGTCAAAGTGAACAAGCAGAAGAGTTTCAAGTAGGGCTGACAAAGGCCCCTCAGAGGTCAACATTTCTCTTCGTGGAAGGAGGAAGTCAACTCAAACTACACACAGGGTAAGAATACTCTTATTCAATGTACAAGATGTGAACTGAAGAGCGAATGTCAAATAAAAGCTAGCAGAGTTTCCAAAATCCTCTTCGAAATGCTAAAACCGACCCTACTCACTTCAAAGTGGTGGAGTTGTGGTTAGGAAACCCCGTGTTTTTTGTCTTAGGTCTCATTTGCCCTAGGAAAGGGCTTCCAAAAAAGAGCAAAAAGTGGTGGTTGGGATCAAAAAGTTGGAAAACAGGTGCACTCAGGGAGAAAGGCCTTGATAGGTTTTGCCGGTAGGGCGGCTGACAAGGAATTGGTGGATTTCACATTCATTCATCTAGATTTGCCTTTTGGCTACATACTAGTTAGGTAAAGAAGAGTTTTCTTCATATATGAGAGTTACTATGTGTGTTTTTTTTCTTTTTCATTCACAAAGGTAATTTGCAAATCGAGGTCTAGTTGCATAACAGGTACCCAAGTCTTTCAATTGATATAATCAAAAACACATGATGAAGAGAACACTCATGATGAATAGAACAACACTAATCAACTCCAATCCAAATACCTTGCCCAATGTGTTCGCCTATGATTAGATCCTCCCATCAAATCCCAGAATCCAAACAATCGGTCTCCGAATCCACCTTATTTAGAGCACTGCCACAGGCGCTCCTACTACTGCTAATACGACTAATGCGATTCTCATTAAACGATGACCACGACCCGCGTATGCGTATGTGGGTTTTGTGCTTTCATGATATTATCACCCCCTCGGCTCGGGCTAGGATCCGAATAGGAAACCAGACCTGCTAACTTAACTGGGTTGTTCTCCTGCTCGTTTTGCAACCCAGGCCGGAAAGCAGAATTACATACAGTCGGGTTGTCGCTTCGCTCGTTTCGATACTCTTATGAAGTAGCTAGAATTCTTGTAGTCGTATCAGTAGCTCAAGGTTGCTTGCTCGTACCCATTCTTTCATTAGTGATTTATAGATTCAAAGTACGAGGTGAAAAGGAGCGAATAAGATTGCAAAGCTGATATGTGGTTTACCGGGCGGGCTGGCTTAGAAGTCTCGATAGTATTAGCCAGTAGCTAGTAAGATAGAGGTTTGCAAGTGGTAGTTAAGAGTACGAATTGCAGTGAAAAGATAGATATAAGATTTCTAGGTAGCAAGTGCAGCTGCCAGTTATAGAGTTTGACTTAAGAATTTCAGATTTCCTGTAGTATCTATAGTTTGACCAGGAAGATTAAGAGATAGCTATGTCGTTATTGTTTTTTAGTATCTATCAGTGGTATTACAAAGATAGAGGCGCTTCGATAGTAGGAGCTTATGAAGTAGCTACAGCCAGAAAGAAGAATCGACGTAAGCTGACTTATCGTTTCGATACTCTTATGAAGTTGTTTGCCTTTCCTATCTATGGGTTGACCCGCTCACATAAGAAGAAAAGTAGAATACCTGAATTGCTTCTGTGGTTTCCGCTTTCGCTTGCTTAGTCCTTTCTCTTGCATTAGGCTTGAGTTCCCGGTCCCTTTCTTCCGCTTGCTGTCTCCTTTACGTAGTATTAGTAGGTAAGCTATCACGTAAGTAAGCGAACTCTACTATAAGGTTCAAAGCATGATACCAGAATCGAAGCTAGAAGATTTAGAGTACAAAGTTCAGCTTACAAGTAAGAGTTCTGCCAGTAGTTTTAGTAGCTCCTTTACTACTCAGTAAGTCGCCTATCAGACTGCAACTCATAAATCAGAATGCCGGGCCTAGTCGCTTATCAGTTTGCTTAGTAGTTTATGCTTTCGTATCTGGTTGGTAATTCTTTTTATTGGCTATAAGTTTTCAAACAAGCTAGAAGAATTACAAGTCGGCTTCTCATATCGAGTGAGTAGTTTCTTATGAACCCAACAGATCGATATGTAGTTTATACTGTTTTAGCAAGGAGGTAAGACTTCAAGTAAGGCCACTCTAAGCATTCAGTTTCCTCCCACACTCATTGTGAAAGTGCACCAAATCTATACTTCTCTCGGGGCAGTCGAATCTCATCAAGAAATAAAACACAGTGACTTATCTACAAACAAAGAAGCTTCAAAATGGTTTACTTCTGGGCATTTCCGTTATTTATTAGCTGCCGAGGCATTCCCTGTAACTGGGGTGCTGGGCTTCATGTCTTGCTCTGTCAATCTATTCTCTTAGCTCTATTCTCCGCTTGCTTGCTGGAAGCACAGGAAAATCTTAGTTAGGTCTGAGCGAGCCTTTGGGTGGCTACTTCTCCAGGATATGTACAGGGGGGGGTATTCCCCCACCCATAATGTGAAGGGATCTTTCAAGTATCTTGTTAACCCCCATGACTTGCCTGAGTTACAGGAGAGACCCTTGTGCCAGATCTTTCTTACGGCCGGGGATATACCCATATTCCTCCATCTCATCATCATCATCTTCTTCTTCTCCAGAAAGCATTAGAGATCCGAATTGATTGGATACCGCAGAAAACATACATAGTAGCAGCCAGCCGGCAGTAGTCCCACCAAGAGATGAGATGATAATATACATACCAGGTACAGTAATATTATTGACTTCTTACCCTTTACCAGCACCAGTGCCTGTATTGGAATGTATAGCGCAAATACGACTTTGAGAATCAAAGCCTTATCCGATCTCCAAGAGCAACTTCATAGGGTTGGGCGGCTGCTTCGGACTCGTCTACAAGAAAGGCCAAGAAACGTTGACCCGCTTTGGTTCTATTCGCGAATGCACAAGAGGGGAGGAGGAAAGCTGTACCAGGTGGAAGGAGAAGAGCTGATTGCTAAAGAAGCACAAGCTTAGTTATGCATGATGGCTCAATGGTGCATGGTCAACTCAGTAAACCTAACATCTCTGATCCCTGATCAAATTTCAACCCTACTGAACTATTATGAGTAGGTGTTTCAATAACCTAAGTCCTTACCCCCAAAAAGAATCCAGGATCACTATATACCCCCGAAGGTACTGAGCCCTTGAATCTGAAGCCATACGGATACTCACATCTGCAAAAGGCTGAGATTGAGAATGGGGAAATTGCTTCAGAATTCACTGATACAACCCTCTACTGGCCCCTTTGCATCACCTGTGCTGTTATAGTGAAGAAGAAGGATGGAACATGGAGGATGCGCATTTCAACCAGGCAGCTGAATGCCAGTACAGTAAAGAATCAATACCCAATTCCGGCACATAGATGACCTATTGGATGAGGGGTGCTAAATATTTCAGCAAGATTGACTTAAGATCTGGCTATCATCAGATCAGGATGAGAGAGGAAGACAAGCCCAAAACTTCATTCAGCACCCTGTCACTATGAATTCAATGTGATGCGGGCTTACAAATGCTGCGGCACGTTTCAAGAAAACTTCTTAACCTCCCTTGCTATTCCTAACTGATCTTTACTTGATTCACCAGCAGAGTGGCAATTCGTATTTCAGTTTGACTCTTTGCTTTATTAAGTTGAAGTTCTGTATTTGGTGAGATGTTGTAGTAAGAGGACGATACAACTAGCATCCAGGTCAAGGTGTTTTTGAGCTGTGAAGGTGGAATGCTGAGTTGGTGAAAGAGTTGGAGAAGGTGAGATTCAGTGAGAATGACGAGAGTAAGGAGAATAGGTACGAGGTTGTGTGATTAGCTATATACAGAGGTGATATATATAAAGAAAATACCTATAGAAAAAAAGGGTGACCTATATAAAGAAAGAGAATTCTCCTTGGTTCCGGGACTACGATAGGCGTCAAGCTGGTCATCATCTTCGCTAATAAAGAGAAAACAAAACTGACTATTTTCTTAGCTTTTCTAAAGAGAACATCAGAACTTTTTGATTGAAACGAATGTTTTTCCATCAGTGTTTACAATGTGCGACCTGCTATTTCTAGATGAATCATAAAAAGTAGTAAAAACTAATTACATAACAGATTTCTCCATTTAGACAATTCAAGAACATTTCCAGGACAACTGACAGTTACAGCCATGATGCAGAGACCTCCAGTTAGAACTCTACAGGACTGCTTCAGTATCAGCGAGATCTTCTTCTTATAGTTCTAGCTAGCTGGTTGCTGCAACATAAGGAAAACGTTCTGAATGAGCAGTTTTTTAGGATTTAGACTTTCTTGGAGATTTCAGGATAAGACATGCACATGAATTCGAATAATACTCAAGAGCATTGGCAAATTCTCAACATAATACGTATGTGGGAATACCAATAAGAAAAATACTTTTTTGTAATAAAAACATACTAGAAGTTCCAAAAAAGTAGTAGCAACCCAATCTCATTCTTTTGAAAAGTTAGGATTCACTTTCAAGACCTGCTAACGATTCCGGGAGAGTTTTTTCAATTTTCTTCTTGATGCTTTGAATAGTATAGTCTCGTATTTAATCTGATTTAGGGTTCTCTAGTGATGCGAGTTACAGGAGAGGGGGATATGGTGGTGGTGGTCTTTTTAGCTGACATCCAGCTAGTATCAAATATATACTCGTGCATTCTAGGGAATCTTTTATTCCAAAGAAGCTCTTCTCTTGCATGAACAATCGTGCTGGATCTACCAGCGAAACTCCCAACTTTTTGGGGATCGATTACCAAAAAAGTCAAGGAGAACAACGTTCTTACTATACTATAGAACAACGAATGAAGAAAGCAGCAAGTATTCCTACGAATACAAGAAAACTGAGATAACGAGGTCCGATTCGGAACTTATCTATCTATGATAATATGTTTGACGCTTTCCGTCCAGGCCCCCCACAATCGAGAAGATCTTTGGCGGCTTGACCTCAGGACAAATTGTGTTATCTCAAACTTGACGCCTGCGTTTACCATTTTAGATCCTTTAATAAGCAGGCAGTCTCCTTTATATTCGAGTAAGGAAGGAAGAAACCAACCCTTAAGATAAGGCAGGAGGCGGCGTAGCTACAGCACCTAGAGCGGGAAAAGCCTTTCTGATGAGTTTTCCTAGATCGCTCCTGTATTCAACAAGCCGTCAAGCAACGAAAGGAAGTCGCAAAGTGGATTGGATTTGAATAGTGCCTGAGATAAATGCCATGAAAAAAGAAAAGAGCTATAGGAGAGTCCCCCCTTGACCTAAAATCTCGGCTATTAGTAGGGGGAAAAAAGAAAAGAAGGCAGGATGCTAAGTGCTCGATGAGATAGAAGAAAATTTTGATTATAGAATAGATCAGAGAAAGTTTGAAAGACATACTGACTTTGAAGCACTCGTTCCTGTTCAGAAAGTACGACTTTCCAGGGTTTAGAGCAATTTTTCACTTACCAGGCCCGAGTTACGACTGAAAAAGGCAATAGTTACCAAGCCAAGTAGATAGAGCATTCGCCAATGCTTTTACATAGACCAGAGGGCAAAGTACCTGGAAATAACCGCCATATTAGACTGTCTGCGGACTTTGTGACACTATCTGCTCTGGCTGTTGTACGAGGACAAAAGCTAGAAAGCAGCTTTTTCCAAGGAGGAAGCACTAAGTGAGCAAGGTGACAAGACTTATTGGCAGTTGTATCCTAGCCGAGGTCAATGTATTTAGGAGCGAAATGAGCTAGCCCTTCCTTCCTTGTCCTATACAACGCAGAAACTTCTCTTCTTTCTACTACTTCCTTTTCTCTACAAAAAGCACAACCTCTTGAAACGAATTCCGCTTCGTTGGCTATGTATGCAAGCTCTTCCAATTTGCCATTGGCATAAGTGAACGAATTGGGGTTCTAAATAATATATTTCGCCGCCGATGCTTATTTGCAAGGACTTCAATTTAGGTGGTTGGTACTAACAAGAAAAAAAGGAGTACTCCCGACTCATGGTCGAGTTACAGGACGTCTTACTTCTATTAAGCAATGCTTGGCTTATCAAGCACTTCAATGAGCACCATATTCTTCCTTCAGACCCAGTCGAGGTGCAAGCTTAGACAAAGCGCCGGCAAACAAGTCCCGGAGCTGATAGAAAAAGGGGCTTGATTGAAAAGCTAGCTCTTGTTTTCGAGCGAGTAGGAAAGCTAGGAAAGTGGGAAGTGAAAAAGGCCAGGTTTAGGAAAGGGCTATTGAAGTGTGAGTGACCGAAGCAGAAATGTGTGCGATCTTCTGAAAATTCAGAAAAAGTTGAGCCCGAGAGTATTTCTTTCAAAGAAGTCAGCTTGCTTGATGTGAGATTGAAAAGTAACGCATCAACTACCCGAAAGAGCAAAACAAAAAGAAAGGGTGCTTCACTTCAAAAAGGGATATGTTGCCGAGTTGGTAATGGTGAATCAATCTCTCTGTTCTTTCCTTTCGGCTCGTGTCTTCACTGAATCTAGAAAGTCACACGGGAATCAAGTCACAGAGGAATATTTTGTTCAACTGAACACGGTACAGGGGGCTTGATGAGCTGACTTTCCTTCAAAACCAAATCTCCTTTTATTTCATTGAATTCCTTCCCTTTACCTTTCTAAGGCGAATGTCAGAGGAGGGCCGCCTTGGGCAAGTCTAATTCTACATTCGGCCCGGGTTAGAAAAGTCAACCTCAAAGTAAGTGTAAGTCCGCCTCCCTCGATATGCAAAGAATTGGAAGTTGTTGCTTCTAATACTAAAAGCTGGCTTCACACTAAAAAGGGGGAACTAGATCCCTTCGTCAACCTGAAGTGTGTATCTCTATTTTAGTAAAGTAGGAAGTGCATTAGTCAAGTCAAGCTGGACGCAGGTACGCCTAAAAGAAAGCTATTGTGTGATTCTGGAGTAAATCCAAGTGCAGACACGTGCATTCAATGGGCGGGCCTGGTCACGCCGCGTTTAATTCATTGGCGTGCAGGAACCTAGGAAGAAGTCAGCATAAACACACTTGCCATAGACATAGGTAGTTTTCTCCTTACAAGCACTCGCTGCCACGTTTTGGAAAGTATGCTACTAATGGGGGCCTACTCTACTTAACCTAGATATGAGAGTTATGGACCAAATCAACTTTCTTCGAACGGAACTATGTCCATTCTTGCTATCATACAGCTGAACTACCTCTTTCTTCCGTAACCTACCCAGACGTCCAGTGAAAAAAGCCTTTCAACGCTTAGGAGAGCCATCAGGAGATGAGTTTCTAGCAACCAGCGAGTTTTTCTATTTTACTATTTTGGAAAGTCAGTATATATGATTTCAGAAGAATCAGAGCGTTGGGATGAGTTCAAAACCAACCGCAAGCGCCTTTATTTCGACTCATATGCCTTTCGCTCTTGTCTCACTGGTACGCTGCTTTCTCTTACGACTTGAATAAGTTGACCCTTCTGGGTTTTTTTGTGTGCTCAAATTTCTTTGAAACTGTTGCGACTCTGTTGGCTATTCCAGAAGAGAAGCAGAAGTGCATAGACATTGAAAGCGCATGTCAATTGCTAAGCCTGGTTGGGCTACAGGTCGAAAAATTTCTTGAATATATGTCCTAGTAAATCTATTGCGTTTTTTTACATGCATGCCATTCATTGGAAACTGACAAGCTTCACAAACCATATTCCAGAGGAAAGGAGTTTTCCCAAGAGGCCCAAGACAACGTATGGAAATTATGAACGTATATGGCTAGCAGTAGTGTGGCAGTCGCCGTATTGCATTTATTGATCATCTGAGTAATTCTGTTAAGTTTCATTATGAAGTGGAGAGATGAATTCGCATATAAGGCTGCGAATGAAGGTGCATTAAGGGAATACCAATCAAAAAGGTACTCAAGATAGTAAGAAAGACAAAGCTGACTACACTCTAGCATCGCGAATGTTGGACTTCCGTCTTTCACGAGATTTTCTTCGTCTAACAGATGATTATACTCAAAGTGATGCTCCTACCCTATGGTCATTATACGACATATCGTAGTCTTTATGTGGAATGTCTGTTTGATACTAAGATGCTACCAATGAAGATGAACCTGCCAATGCTAGTGAAACCAGTTCCTTGTAAAGGTACCTATGTTCCAGAAGGAAGACATTTTGCATGATCTGTTAGAGTGGATATTATGACACTCAAATTATGAAGGGAAAGGCACAAGTGTAAAGGGCAGTTCCAGCCAGTGTTAAGTAACGAATTTCTCTACACGCAATTGGTTCAAATCTGAGCTTAGACCGAATTCGAATTGCCTGCCGGTGAGGTAAACGGAGGAGTGCCAGTGATTGCCTTGGTTGATAGTGGCAGCACGCGCAGTTTTGTAGACCAAAGATTGTGAAGCTGGCTGGGGCTTTCCTCTTCCCCGCTACGCCCTTGCTTACCTTCTTTACCTAGCCAGGCATAGTTCTATACTTTATTTGCTTAGTTTACTTACCCGTGAGCCTAAGAAAGACATCAGCTTTTTTCCCTCGGTGTTACAAGTAGTTCCATGCCTATCTTTTCACGCCTAACATCTTTGACTAAGACTTTGTTGGCAAAAGACGCTGGCTGGGTCAAGTTCCCCCCTGAACTTAAGCCGAAAATGCCAGGTCACAATAGTCGGGTCAAATTCTTCCCACGGCCATCTCTAGTTTCGAATTCTCCTTACGCATGAAATCTTTGACTTGAAAGCAGAACGGGAAAACGAAACTACTAACGTTGTGGGCTAAGGCAGGCGGTGAAGGCATAGTATGTTCTACTTATGTTATGATCAACTTCATTCTTCTTTTTATGTGTTCTTTGAACGCGAGAAACCTACTTATTCTTTTTTGATGCTTTCAAGTTAATAACTACCCTACGGTCTTACTACTGAACTACGAGCATATTATGCACTTTATTCTGATGTTCTTCTTTTCTTGTACGCAAGTTCGCGTAAACTAATAAATAGGAAAGAATAAGGTTTCTTTGCAATAAAAGGGCGAAAAGCAGATAAAGCATCAAAAAAGGACATTGCTTATGAGCGGCGAGTCAAGCGTGGGAATTCTGAATTCAAGCAATATAACTCACAACTAGATATTCTTTTATACCCAATATTGGTTTCAATAAGAAGATTCCAGGCATTTCGCTTTCCCTAGCTTCTGCGACTGAATAAGCTTCTTTTCCGGCCTTAGCAGCCCATACCTTATTAAGTAACGTTTGGACAAGCTACCAAGCAATAACAAGTACTTTATTGAAGCAATTTGTGTAGGAAAAAGAAGCAATCGTAGTGGAGTAACTAAAGCACAACTTCCTCTTTCTATTTCCTTAGCAAAGCAAGAAAAGAAAGGCGCTGAGCGTTATCGTTAGGCAAGTGACGAACGTTTGTAAAGCAAGAAACTAGAGAATTTGACTCTGCTCCTTCCCTCAAAATTTTCCGCATTTCCCTGTCTCAAATTGGCTTAGTGAGAGGAAAGTTAGGTAATTACCGATTCATTTATCAGATGCCTCCAACGGTCAGCATTGGTAGGCAATCCTTCTCTTGCTCTCTACTCTCTCTAAACCAGACTTTATTGGGCTTGTATTCGATCAACATCAAAAGTGCGTGTTGAGTGGGTGGGGTCTTTCTACTTATCCCCCTTACTTGTTTAGCCGGCTCTGCTCTGTAGTATAACTACAACGGATTATCGAGTTCATATTCGTGGTTCTTAATAACCTGTCCGGGCTTGAGGCGGTAAGAGCCCGATCTTAATATATTGTTTTGCGTTATGCCAATAGACTTTTTACTAATATATGAACTTAACAAAGGAAGCTCTTTGTAGAGGTATAAAGATAATAAGAAAGCTCTTTTTTCTCTTTGAAGAAAAGAAGAGATTTGACACCAGGTCATCAACGGCCGGGCACTTAGAAAAAAGACAGGTGGTAGGGCGAAGTGCTCTAAGGGCTGCAGGTGAGATTTCACAAGATAGGATGCAGTAACAGCTGAGGAAAAGACATATGGTTGACGGGATATGCGAGAGAATAAATCACAGGGAAAGTAGTCCAATAGGATGGCTAGCTTAAGGAATAAGCAAAATGGGGATAAGGCAGGTGCAAAAGGAAAAGGAGTAAGGGCTTAGGAAGGTAGCGCAGTGGAAGGAGCAATCCCTATTGCGCATAGACCTTTCAGGGCAAAGTGCATCATAATACGCTTTTTGCCAAATGAATAACCGCTGTTGTCTCTTTCCTGCCCATGGATTCTGCAGCAGTTTGAAAGGTTGGCCTATTCCAACTACCTGTTGACTTATCTTCTGGTGCTGTGACCTATTCCCCATAACCCTGTTCATAAACCCGTGCCTATCTCTAAGAAATGCATAAACTCTATATACTTACCGGTGCTGCTTTCTAGCTATTTCGAAAAACCCCTTCCTATTTCTATCCCTTGTGTCTAAACTCACAACCAAGCCTATCAACAACCTCTTGGCTACTTAACTATACCTCACAAACCGGACGGTACGCATCTCTTGTGACTTCCTTTTCCGACGTTACGAAAATCCAGCCTATCTTTGAAAGCCTATTTTGGTTACCGCGCCAAGCTACCTATTTATATCACTAGCATAAACCTGTTCATGTCTGTCCCTAGCTTTGTACTCCGGTTATCCTCTTCTCCCTATACCATATACCCTTGACTTCGATTAGTTAACCAAAACACCTCCTCTTGCCAACTAGCCCATGCAGAACCCCTTGATTGGAACTCATCAACCCCAAACATGTCTACAAAAGTAGGTCATTCACACACCAACACACCTCCCACCACATGGTTCCAAACCCTATCTGGTAACCGTGCTACCCATAAGGACCCCTTACTTCAGGGAAACATCTAGAGTGAATCTTAATAGCTGTGCGTTGGGTAGTTCATCATTCTTTCATCATGACATGGGTTTCCATTCCAACGGTACCCCTATTTGAATAGGTAGACTCTATAGTCTAACCAATAAGTCGTAAGTTTAGTAGTTCTAGCAATACAAGTGAAGAAAAGGAGTTTGTAGAAAGATTCTTAGAGAAAGTCCGTCAAGATCCTTCTATTCTAGAGAGTAGGTAGAGAACCTTCAGCAAAAGCTCAAAGTAAGAAGAATGTGTTTGATTTATTGAAAGATAATAAGAAATACATTATCCGAGAGCATCGAGAAGAAGCTTGAAGATTTATACAGATGTGTATTGAAAAGAAAACTACGCTTTACGACGAAAAGAACACCAAAAAGGCTACCCCTGACTTGGTGGATATGTTGATTAGAAAGAGTATGCCGTCAGCAAAGGAAACCATTAATTCTCTCAAATGTAGTGCTGATGTTATGAGTGTTCCTCATAGACTGGGTACATATACGTTAGAAGGTATGACTACCCATGTATTTTGACTTTATTACACCCAGCAAGTGCTGAGAGTACATTAATACGAGCTGCTACGCTTATTGAGGCTATAGCTTACTCAATTGAATACCATCTGTAAGTTATGAATACTCGAAAGAATGCATTAGGTGTGACTAAGAAGAGTGTTCGTAAGGTAACTGAAGTTGGTGTAGCTGCTTCTTCGCCTTCCATTAAAGAAAGCAAAGGCAAGAAAGTCTCTGCTACAGCCTTCCATCTCATAGCTTCCCTGCAATTCTTCTACCCACTCGTTCCTGCTGAGACAACGGACTAATTCCCTGATGCAAAGAAGTATAGGGCTTAGCTTACTGTCTTTGCTATCTTTGCCGAGAACCTGTGTGCAGCATAGAATTCAGATTGAGATAAGTAGGTGCCATCCATATTTCTCTAAGTAGGCTGGTGCATAGGAATCAGTGTAAGAAGAAACTTAGGCTAGAACAGTTCCTGCCCTTGTTCAAACTGCAACTTTTCCTCTTTGACTCAATAACACTAACATGGTCTTTTCTAGGAAATCAAGAAATAGGCGGCATTCTGCCTCCAAAATCGAATAAATCAAGAAATAGTCTAAATAGTGTACTTTCTCCTTTCATTCGATATCCACTATGTCTTTCGACTTTGTCGATAAGCTTACCGACAACGCGAACGACGAAACGAAGGTCTTTTAAGCTCCCTCCGGCAACCTTCGACGAGTATCCCGACGATGATGTAAGTCACCTACCATTGCTACCAAATTTCTTCCTTCTTCTTTAGCCGAGTACCTTTCGGTTTATTTCAATGAAAACACATTTGACTAATCAGAGGGCGGCGCCAGCCGGTGGGTCAGACCTGAGGAGCCGCGAAAGCAATGAAATCGAAACAATCGAATGGAGAGTTTGGAAAGATGAGTGCCCGGGGTGAGAATCTGTCTATTTATGAGTTGATGTCAATCTTCTCTTCTCATCTTTCTTTCTTTCCTTTACTATTTATCCGTTGAGCCTATCACATGTCTTCGCATAGCACATGTCTAATAATGAATGCATGAAGCTCTATATCCATACAAGATCTGCTTGCTTGCGAGCACAATCAACATCGAGAAGGCCACACACAGAGCCAAACAAGGGTTAGTAGTGATCCGAGAATAGCAACTGCGGAAATGATAAGCAACGGGGAATTGGAAACCGAAATCCCCTCACTCGGCCTAACTTACTCTATATAGGGCACTGATGAAAGAAAAAAATCTTGACCAGCTTTCTCTGGCGGACCAACTTATACTCTCTCCCTCACACGTGTGAAAGTTCATTCATGCCTACTTGAAAACAAGTGTCAAGGCAACCTTGCAACCGGGAAAGCACTGATCAAAAATATGAAATATTGCTTAGGGCCCGAGATGTCATGTCAGTAGCATTATTAAGTAAATACCAACTGGAAGGACTTCTGACTCTTTTGTTTTTGACTCTTCGAGACAAGCAGTCTATCTCACATGGAGAGGTCAGCGGATAAAGTACGACCCATAGATAGGAAGGAGGGGCACACATATTGGATGAGCGATTCAGTGAATTATTATGGAAAAGATCAGAATGGATTATATGCTAGCAACAGCTAACGGAAGTAGTTGTTTACTCGGTATGCACCTTTCTTTAGGCCTGTGAGTAACGTAGCCATGTTACGAAGAACAAAGAATAAAGAAGAAAATTCAGTTAATCACTCATGATACACCAGTTCAAGGGTAGTTAGAATTCCCTTGAGAAAGCTGTGCGGTTGCCACCACTTGAGGAGTCTTTGAGTCTGACACCTCCACTACGTCTTCTACAGTGGTTTGCTTTTCTTTCTTCACAACCACTTTCTTGCTAGTCTTGCTTGGCTTAGTTTCCTTGCTCAAGGAATACATGGAATAGTTGCTCTGGAGCGGGGTGAAATAAAAGCCCTGATTCTTTCCTATTATTAGATTAGGAGCTAAGCACCGATGAAATGTAATTCGATAACCTACTAACTTAACTTGTTGACTTTGCTCGCTGCGCGCCTGGGAAAGACCAATAAGAAATGAAATGCTTTAACCAGGTAGAACTCATTTGGACGATGAGTCAAGGTCATGAGCTCGGCCTGGTGATGGTGAGTTAACCCCACGATCTATCAGTTGAGAATGACGCCCTAGGGTGACCTGCGACTCCTAGGAAGGAATCGAATCAATATGTCTTTCTATTTTAGGAACTAAAGGGGCGCTGCGATTGATTATTACTTATTGAAAGCTCCGAAACCAGCTCGAATCTAAGCCTATGAAGCAATTGTTGGCTTTGCTCGCTGCGCGCCTTACTTCCCACCTGAAGACCAACTTGATGTTCCTGTTGATACAAGAACGCGTTCTTCGACTTGTGAATCACACTCGCGTAAAGCATCATCTGTTGGTTGACCGAATGCCAATTAGTGGAAACAATGCCCTCCGGGAATCAATTGGAATAGAAAGAAAGTCGCCAACCAAGACCAGCGCCTTCCTATGGAATAGATCCGGACTTTGATCGTGACGAAAAAGCACTCCCATTCCTTCTTGTTCAGCTCTCCCCCGAGGGGCGCTCCTTCCTTAGGCGCTAGCCAACCAAGCATATTCCGCTCTTGCTTTCTAGCCAAGCATATTCTTCCTCTCTTGCTTTCTGGTGCTTGGCATCGTTCTCTTTGTTCTCTCCCTCGCTTCGTTGTCAGTTTGTCCACTAATTCTTCTTACCAAGGCACAAGTTAATCTGCTGCATCTAGTTCAAGAGTTGCACCTCACTCGTCACCACGCCATATTGGCTTGTCTCTTGCCACTGCCTCAGCCACCACGTTTTCCTTAGCAGCATAATCCTTGACGAGATCGTAATGCTTAATTAGTTCCAGCCACGCTGTGTAAGATTGAATTCCTTATGCATTTTTCTTTCTTTGTTTGTCTGGTTCTTCTCTTTTCAAAGTCGGCACCCGATGTCAACAGATCTGAAGTGCGAATATTCTAGCTATAGCAGACAACTCCAAATCGTGCGTAGGATAGTGATGCTAGTGGACAACTGGCCTTTCCCATAGGCTATGACACTGCATAAGAAGAAAGCTTCGCTCAGCCTAAGTCAATAGGGTATGTATGATCTTTCTCTGGCACGGGCATGGCTAGAATGGGCACGAACTGGTCATTGTCATAGGGATGCTAGCCATGGTGTAGTAGCATGATTCTAATAGGGTTGAGGTCAAACTTTCTATTTGAATAGGGACCAGTTAATATATACATTGAGAAACTATAAGGTGTTTCCTTAGCTTCAAAGTCTGGGTCGAATAAAGAGAAACTCTACTGGTAATGTGAAAAGAGCCCTACCCGCGTTCATAGAAGATAAGACGGAACAAAGGTATTCTTTGAACCTAGGCGGCGGCTGGTATTCTTGCTAGTATTTGGTTGCATTCTTTATTTCATCTCCTTTCTTGCTTGGATTGCTAACAAAGCCCATATTTCTTATAGGGAAGGCAAACTCCTATCATCACCGTTGCTCAACGCATTCAAGGGTGCTACAACTGAGTCACAAAAAGAGATAGATGTCCGAGCGAGCCAAGTCAACCATACCTTTGATTCCATACTAAATATCACTGGCTTCGGACTAGGCTACGCTCAAAGTAATGAGAGTTATAGCTTGCCATTTCTAACTGCCCTCCCTTCCTTATTAAGTTAGTTAAGCCTCACTAAAGAACGAATCGCAGGCGCGCAGCGATATCGTATAAAACATAAGAATATATAAGTATATTCCAATCAGTATGCTTGCTTGGAATTCTTCACGATAGTGAGTGAGGCCGGGCAGCAGGTATGAGTAAAACAAGGGGTTCGCTTTCTCTGTTGAACAATCAATGGAACGAGTTACGTTAGGAAAGTTACGAACTACAAAGCAGCTTTCCCTCTTGTCACTAGACATGGGAGGGGCCAGTCAACTACGCCATGTGTAGAACAAAGCCGATAAAAGTGAGAATAAATAGAAGAAAAAATTGTATATTAAGAAGAAAGTCCTAGATTTGAATCAGTATGCTTGTTGCTTGGCAAGCAGTATGATTAACGATAGCGAGGGCAGGTATAATAACAGTAGTGAAACCCAGGGAGGGGGTATAGCTCAGATGGTTAGAGTGCTGGCCTGTCACGTCAGAAGTCACGGGTTCGATCCCCGTTATCCCCGAGAATAGGAGATCGTGATTCAACTGTCGATGGAGTGCTAACGCACATTACCAGGCGCGCAGCGTTGATGAATAGGTCAAGAGAAAGATGAGGGTTGGTAACGGCTGTAAGGAGACCAATATTCCAATATTAAGGCGCGCAGCGAGCAAAGTTGTCTGTTAAGAACAAAGTAGTCCTACGTTACTCACTCGGTGGCATTACAGCACTCGTGAGAGGGAGAGTGGCCGAGTGGTCAAAAGCGGCAGACTGTAAATCTGTTGAAGGTTTTCTACGTAGGTTCGAATCCTGCCTCTCCCACTTGTTTGTTGTGAAAACGCTTCGCGCCTTCTTCCCTACAGCTTGAATGAACTGGCCAGAAAGCAAGGGAGCTCTAAACCTAGCCTAAAAAGCAAGCACAAGCAGAGCCTTTAGAGCAGTTGGGTATGATAAAAGTGAGATTCCCCGTCAAAGTGTTCTTCTACAGCAAGACTTTCAAAAGAAGCAGGTAGGAACGGGACTACTACGACTAGAGCCGCCAGAGAGCTGGCCTAATGAGTCTGTTTCTCAAGACAAAAAAGTAGGAACGAAGTAGCTTCCCTTATCAATAGTTTGATAGGTTGGTCCCTCCCTCCGTGACGAGCCAGAAAGACGTATCACACTTCTTACAAGCTATAAGCTATTACTTACGCATATGCCTATCACGTATCCCTGTCCCTAGCTAACCCATGACAACAAATACTTAGTTCCTTGCCACCTACTTCTCAGTCGACTTACTTGTTGGCTAGTTTGAACTTTGACTAGACCGCTCCGCGCCTAGCAAGAAATTAGTGAAACAGAAGGAAGGACGAAGTGTTTTTGACTCTGTGACTAGGAAAAGTGGTGAACATAGGGGCTGCAGTTATCATAGGATTTCTTTCTAACCACACTGAAGTTACTGAGTTCATCGACTTGATGTCATTGAATAAGAAGAGAAAGGATTGGATTTACTTGTTGATTGAGTGAATTTACTTTGTTTGTGCATTTGCTCCAAACTTAGGCCAGACTATTGAAGTCAATGTGTCAAAAGGTCTTTTCCCACCATCGATCATACCTGCTTTCATCGATCATACCTGCCTTGCGGCGCATTGGCTAAACCTTCTTGGCTGGCCTGCTTGCAAAACTAGTAAGTAGTTAAGAATATCATAAGTGGTTAGTTTGTTTGGTACCATGAATTGCCTAAGCAGACAGAAGAGGACCTCCTAAGGTGAGTGGTGCTGACGAAGCAAGCGGTTGAAAAAGAAGTGCAGTGCTCCGGGCGGGGGACTGAACTCTAAGCCCGGAGGGAATCGCATACACAAAGTGTAGCCATATTGGTTGGGCCTTGTTTGTGTTGACCATTTGCTCATACATCTAGATTAGTGATTCGCACGACGCGAGCATTGTCTTACGCGCATTTCCTCATATTCGAAAAAGGAGAATATACTACTTTGAAACCACTAGTGCTTTTTTCCTGCCGATTGAAGTGATAGAATTGCTATATCTTTGACAGACGGGTGCTGGCATTGAACCTCTTTTTCTGTAGCGAGGTAAGGAATTTCTAGACAGAATGTGTTTGTTTACATTCGATGTATGTAGTTCTTTACTTCCTAGTGATTGATTTTCCGAATTGATTGAATAGCGAATTTTAGCATACCTACCAATACCTGTGAAAAGATAGATTGACCCGAATGAATACTGCCGCCTGGCCTGCCTTCTTCATTTGCTCAAAAGGGAGGGAATTAGACCATAGAAAATTGAATTGAAAAGGCGGAAACTGCACATACTTTGCGGCAACTTCACTACCATACTGAAAGGAGTGCTTGACTCGGGCATCTCACAAAGTGTCATTGCGAGCATAGAAAACCCAAAGATCTGGGTAAGAGTGCGACCTTAGCGGCCTTGATTTCAGGGAGGGACTTATTAGCAGGTACCTTTCGGCGGATACGGTATATTTACACTAAGCTAAGATTCAAGGTAAGTAACTAGTATCGATCCACGGGAGCAAGGAACAAGAAAGGTCTTGAGCTGCCAAGAAGAATGTACCTGGGTCGGGAGCTGGGGTTGGTGTAACTGAAGAAATAAAGACTGGAAAAGCAACGAGCCGTGAAAGGTGGTAGAGCAAGAAAGTCTCCTAATTATGTGGAGCGAGCCTATTCCAATGTTCATAACGTCTCCACCCTCCGATGTAGTAAAAGTCACATTTGATCCGGTCCTGTCCCATGTTTTGTAATGAAACTTTACTTTGCTTTCCAAGGCCTAGTCCATCTGGTAGGTAATCCATAGGGAGTAGGTGAATAAATGAAGACTGAACATCAATGCAAGCGGGATATGATCTTTTCAAACCGTAATCAGGGATTGGAAGATCTGGAACTTTCCTTTAGCCAACTACAAGATTGAAAGTAGGAATTTCGATTTGTAGCCGTGATATTTCTTTGTTGTTTATATTGTATTAGCCGCTCCCATATAAGTAAGTAAGCCAGCTAGAGGAATACAAGAAGTTCTGCCGTAAGCTTACTTATCGTTTACATAGTTTTCTCAAGATAGAATAGAAGTTAGAAAGTCGTAGCGAGAGTTTGAGCAAGCAAGTAAGTCAGCGAAGAAGCTTTACGTTAAAGGTCATAATTGCTATGCCGTTTCTTTTGTATTAGCTGGTTGGCTCTCAAGTTCAAAGCAGGAAGTCAGAATACAGGGCTGAGTTCAAGCCGCCAGCCTGATTATTATTACTTTGCTATTTATTTCTCATCATCATCAGTCTTTCTTTTCACACAGCATCCTTACTTAATTGACGCTTTCGCCCGCCCGTGAATCTCTCTCTATGCATCCTTAGCGGCCTCATCCTATCCCTTGAACTGCACCGGTCTTTACTCTGAGTCCGAAGCGCGCGCTTTCTTTGGAAATGCCTGATTGGCAACCGCAGTGCAAGATTTCAGTTAAGCTGAAAAGGCAGGCAGAAATACGGTACCTCTGAGGCACGCACCCGGATCCGAAAAGTCATATCGTACTGAGTCTGACATCAACACTACCAAGGCAGGTCAAAAGAGCAAATCAACCCAGGAAACACTACCTTGAGCTTGACTTTGATTCATATTCTGGTCCTTGTATTCCGGGCTGATTGTCCTACTCGCTTGCTAATGTACTGCGGAACGAAGGCACGTATTATATACCAAGTACTCTTTCGGTCAGTCAATCAAGCAGTTTGAACACCGCTTTGTAGGTGAGCTTCTTTTCTTCTGTTGAGTTGGTCTTTGAGAAAGTCTGATTTCCATTCCAAGCTATTCAACCGTGAGTCTTAATTGAGCTGTTAGACCAACATCGACTCGCTGCGCTCCCCGGTCAGAATTCTGCTTATCTAGCCAGCCAGTAGTACTATCCGCCGATTCTTTTCTTATGAACGAACAGCTTTCTACAGCAATTCGATCTGTAGCTTGAGAAGGTGGTGGTTGGTATGGTATACTCCCAAACTATTCTGCCCGGTACGCAGACGACATGTTCTTTGGCATACCGAGAGGCGAGGAGTCCTCCGAAGTAAGTGGTGACACTGCCCCTGGGTCGCACGCACCTTGAGTGGGTTAAGACTGGAGTGGAATGAGTTCAGTATCCTCCCACCAGATAGATCGGACATTTGAGGAACTTGACCTGGAGCGTAGAATTAGTCAGAACATCCCCAGAAATACATATTGGAAAGTGAAGATAAGGACTTGAACACCCATCAGTATCTATAGAGATTTCATACTCAAACTCGGTGTGTGGACGAACGACTCTTTTCTTTCCCGAATATTCAGTACAGCTATTTCTGTTAGTTACTCCGGTACACTCTTTTGTCTTTTCTCTTGATAGGTATCAGTCAGTGGAGTCTTTATTTCGTGCTTTCGTCGTCTACCACTTTTGTTGTATGTAGAAGACTGGTTTCTCTTTTGGATACGCGCTAGATAGTTGGTCTTCCAGGGTATGCCTTATTAAGTAAGTTCACTTTGTTTGAACGAACATTTTGCGAATGTAGTTCAGTCACTTGGAGTTAATGATTTCCCGGATAGTATGTAGGCCGAGCTTTCTAAGTTGAATCTTAAGGACCTTATGGAAGTTCATCCCCTTTTCCAACCTCTTGCCTAGGATCCTACTAGTGGCGGTTATCCGGCTTCGCGAGACCACTCTTGGATCTACTCATGGCTAGGCACCTGTAGCGCTACGTTCGTGAGCGCTACTTCAAGGTTGAATTCCAGAGATGCGCTTATGAATTTTGATTATGATATTATTGTTTTAGGTCGAAATTCCGTATTTTGTGCTATTCAAAAGCAAGCCCTTCTCCTTCCTGTGTTCTGCTCGTAACGTTAGTAGTTACTCGCTGGGCGCTACTTCTTCCATCACGGCTAGGTCAATCCATAGAAGTAAAAGGAACAAGGTGGGAAATGAAGTATGCAGTTATTTCTTTTTTTGCCGAACCGAATCAATCCTGAAATTCGATTTTCTAGGCGCGTATGACACGAGTCGAACACATCTTTGCCTTTAGCTACATCCGGGAATGTATAGTAGCTCCAGCTTTTGAGGTTGGGCTGGACGGTTTCTTCATAGGCTTTCCTCGCTTATGAATAGAAAGCCTAAGCGCGTTAGGTAGGGCTAAGGTGACGTACGGCCTATATGCTTTTCACTTTCTCGTTCAAAGAAGTATGTACTTTGTCAATTCTGTACTTGACCGCTCCTACCTAGGTATGAACTTGCCCAAGGAGAATTCATTGGTATGCCGAAGTTCAGTATAGATTCAGTGCAATTCCATTCGTTAAGTCACTAGCTTTCTGGCTCGGAACTCCTTTCCTTCACTGTCATCGGTGAACTGAACACATACTCTTCCTAGTGAGCTATTATCCTTGACGCTACATACGAAAATGCTGACAAACCTGCTTAGGTCCGGCGCTTTATACGCAAAGGAGCGATACTGCTAAGTGGCGGTTAGGAAAGTAGCTCTACTTTTCAGTTACGGACCGCAAATAGGAAAAACCTCAGTCAGGGTCAACTAAAGAGTCAATTCAATCGGTATCTCGTATCTACTCTTGCCTGAAATCGTATCCCGAAGCAAGGCTTTGACGAGATTCCCTCTTTCTAGTTTCAGTACAATTGTCCTGAAATGAAATTTGCCTACTTTCTTCTCCGGCCTACTTTATTGCTGTAGACTTTGCTTCTTCTTTTTACTCCAAAAGAGACTCCTTTGCATTCAATGAAGATTTCTTTCCTTTATTCTCTTGTTGCTATTAGCCCATATATTGAAGTAAGGCTATACCGATAGGAGTTTCCTCCATCGTTTCTCTTGCTTTGATACGGAAACAATAAAGCCTTCCTGCTTACTCCCTATTTATACCAGGCCGCCTTCGCTTCTTTCGCTTGGAGCCAATCTCCGTTCCTGTTATAGCAGCCCCAGTGGTCCCATTCTCCCTTGTGCCAGCTTTAGCCTGGCGCTTGGTAGCAACAATTATAGGCGCCAGACTAGAACGTTAGGAAGCCCTACCTAAAATGGGGTATTCCCCGTCTCTCTCAGTGCCCCACACTCAAATATTTTTCTCCCTTGAATATTAAGACACCTGATGGGTCGGCAAAGAAAGTGCCACACGTGAGAGGGAGCTTGCAAAATAGAATATTTTCAAAACAAGCCTGAATTCAAACAAAAAAAGCAAAAGCGAAGTAGTCAAAACCAGCCTTCTCTATGTTCTTCAGCTTTTATAGAAAGAGGCGAAAGTCCTTTTTACTTTCTTTTTTGATGTTTATGTGTATTCGCATCTTGCAAATCGTGGAGATTGTATCCCAACCAATCGTTCGCTTTCAAGTTCCAAATTCCCTCTAGTAAAAGAATTGTGCTCTATCCAGAGTCTAAACAAATGATCATGTATCATGTTTTTCTTTCTTGAATCTCTGGAATATGCAGGCACATATTCAAACCTTCGGTGGACGGCTTTGATAACCGCTTCTTTTTTTGAGGTTCTTCATCTTCCAATAGGGTTTGACAAATTGGAAGTGAGCAAATCTAGCACATCATTGGCGCGATGATATGAACCTAACTCACTGCTTCTTCCCATTTGAAATTCGTCAATTATAAGACGACAAACGATTTACACTTTTTTTGAGTTGTTGCAAGTCCAAATCATTCCACATATCATAAAAACTCTTTCTAACATAAGGTTTGGCATACGTTGAGAGGACTCTGCAGGTATATGGATTTTCATGGGCTGTGCTAGCTGGGCTATTAGTCAATTTTTTGGTATGTTCTATGTTTATCCCAACTTTCTTTACTGCAACTGGAAGGGTGATTCTTTTTCTCATCTAGTCAGAATCAAACTCAAACTGGAATTGAGATTTTGTGCATCACACAACCGCAAAGGAGGATGGGGTGGAACGCCTTGGGGGACGATCCTGGCCGAGAATTATACGAACCTTCAACCACTCGACCTCCCATTTACGGATTACTGCTTACACTTTTTGAGACCGGCAGAAACTACACGTTCTTCTTCTTAACCCGGGCAAAAACGGAAGCTCCTTTTTCTGTCCGACTTGTACCTGGGCACACACTGATCTCTTTTACGCTGAAGATTACTGATCCACTCTTTGGTAATTTACTGAAACCCGTGATTTCAACGATTTCGATATTGAACGCTCTCTCTTTTCTTTATTGTTAGGGGGTGTGGACTGAGGTAAATTCGATTGACTCTCCACAAACAAAGGAAGGCATATTCTTCTTATTTTGGTTCTTGGAAAGGATATCTTCAACGAATGGAAACCGATGTAGCAATAAGCTATAACCCTGTTGGCTGAACGTTTTCTTCATTTTGCAAAATTGGGTAGTTATTTTGGCTTTTTCTTTTTACCAACTTATTGTCCTAGAGCACGAAGTTAGCAGGCCCTTCTGACCTAGAGATCCGCCTATCTCCCTATTAGATAGAACTCACTTACTTTCTGTACCTTGGGTTAAGAGTATACTAAATGCCAAGTATAGAAAGAGTAGGCGCGTAGCGGTGAAGCAATTCCTTTTCTTGTGAGTTAACCTTTTCCAACAGAGTTTATTGAGAAGCTCAAGCTTCTTTTCTCACCAGTCAATACTTTCCTGGGATGCTTGACAAGCCCAGTTTGCCCTTTTTTCCTTCCATTTTTTTCTAACGTATGTATATATTTTGATAATAAGTAACGAAATCAGAAACTATTCAATTCACAACACTATACTATATATTCCAATATGCAACGGCAAGGGACCAAGTATGAAAGACCGTGAGAAATGGCATCAACCCGCTACGCCCTCAGTAGGGAACCCAAGAAAAAGGGAAAAGGTAGGAATGGGCAAAAGCCCTCACCTCTCTTTTCCCTCAGTAATAACATCTGAAAAGAAGTTTGATTCCCGAGCTCGCAAGTGTGTCTTTGTTGGCTACCCATTTGTACAAAAGATATATAAAGTGGACGATTTAGTGTATGTAAAAAAAGGTATTTCTCAAAGCAAAGTAGGGATTGTATTTGAAATGAAAGCGCTTTACCTTATTCTTCTCTTTTAGCCTCAAGAGTATACTACTCTTTCAAAAAGGAAAGGCATTTTCGACTCGGGGACACCCAATTTCTCTACAACATAAAATTACGCAACAGGAGGGGACAATATAAGATACTGAATAGGTGGCAGGAGTGGAGTTAAGAAAAGCAAATCTAAGCAAAGTAATATTGTGCTTTTTCGTCTTTCATTTCAAGCGCTTATGAACTGAACATTGCTTGCCTACTTACGATAGTGCTAGCCAGAAAGGTCAACTCAACTTTCATTCGTCTACTTCACTCTTTTAGAAAGTAGGCGGTAATACCTATCTCTGACAATACGGGATGTAATACCTATGTATGACAAGGCGGCGGGGTTGCAATAGTTACCCACTAGGCAGCTAAGTAGTTCACGTAGGAGAGCAATTCTACTTGTGCGGTTGATACTACTCGTAGAATAAAAAGGACGACAGGAAGGATATAAACACAGTAGGCCTATCAGTAGCCAGGAGAGTAAACGTATCAGGTAGGTAGGACTATTTTGCTTTATAGCTAGGTAGGGAAATTTGGCTTTATAGCTAGGTAGGGTGTAATAACAAGTAGGCCCGACATAAATACAGTAGGCACACAGTAGCGAGACTGTAGGCGAGTAAGTAAGCTAAGCTAGTATAAAAAGGACAGAGCGCGAAAGAGCTTAAATGACAGAGTGGGCAGAGCACCATAGAGCTATAGTAGAAAAACAACCTGCCTAATAGAATAGTACGGTTATCCTGTCAGTAGGCATATCAGTAGCTATCGTAGAGAGTAGTAAAACTTCAGAAACTAAAGAGCGGGTATCTAATTAAGTAAGTAGCAATCTCCCCGGTTCACAAGGTGTATGTAAATGCATTAGTCCTTCCCGAGATCTCTTCTCTGTACATTGCTTCTTCATGTTCCTATTCAGTAAGCCCAGTCAAGAATTTCTTAGAATTCAGAAAACAAGGCTAGATAGATGGCTATTAGCTAACTAGGGTGGCTGGGGACTCCCTCTTTCTTCTGTTAGATCCGCTAATCAAAGTTCAAGTTTCTATTTTGTTAACTATGTAAGTAAGTCAGATTCAAGCCATTCATTGGAATACTAACAGTGTCACGAACTGCCCTATCCTTATTCCGTACTCTACCCTACTCCGCGGTTAGTAAGCTGTCAACGCTATCTCCCCGCTTAACTTAAGCAAAGTATGAGTTTCTAGAAGAGAATGGAGAAACGTATGTAAAGCGGTAAGCGTAGTAGTAGGAATCAAATAGCTAGCGCGCCAGAGACGAAGAGAAACTTCACTTTATGTACAAGATCCGGCCATGTTCATGCTACTCCCATGCCTGCTTCCAGCTTGAATTCAAGGAGGCGTAAAGATTGATGAGGTAGGCCGAGGAGTGTAGGGTGGAGGCTATAGCTAAGAGAGAGAAGGTATAAATGGACACGTCAAAAATGGCATATAAGCTGTCTGAAGCTAAGTAAGAGAAGGCAGAGATGGCTACCGAGCTGTCAAAAGCAAGAGCAGAGCTATGGAACTGGCACAAGGGCTTTCCTCAAACCCCCTCAGATTGCGCGGTCGTGCCCATAGAGACTGATTAGTAAGAACCACTATTTTCTGTTAATTTTATAGACTGGGAGAAAGACTAGCAGATATTGTACACACACTAAAAAGTAGGCGGCAAAATCACCAAACTACACATTAATAAAAGGGGCCGTCCCCTCTGGGTCAAAGAAGAGTAGAAAATGGTCATAAAATGGGTAGTGAGGCGAAGTGTGAAGGAGTGAGCTGGGAAGTTGTAGGTAATTTCATACTGTGAAATCTTATTTTTGACTCATGCATTTAGGCACCTCTTACATGGTGCTTGTAACAGATTGGATTAAGGAAATTGGGCTGAAGAGGGATACATTTACCAAAGTTACCCCGTACTTGATAGACTATTGAGAACGGTACCTGCACAGATTGTTGATCGAAGAATGGTGAAGCGAGGCAATGAAGCCGTAGCTCAAGTGTGAGTGCAGTGGAGAAATCTGCCAGCATCAGACGCAACCTGGGAAGATTCTGACCTCATTAGAGGAGAGCAGGGTTGAACCTTTATTGAGTCAAGGTTAAGCAGAAAGAGAATGTAACGTTTATGCAAAATAAATACTGTAACGGAGAAATACAGTGTTAGTATAACTGTAGATAAATAAGTAATTCTTAGCGTGGATACGTGATGGTTGATAGAATAGTAGATCAAAGACTTTGGAATGTGTATAAAACATGATTGAAATATTTCTTTTCTTCTTCTTTCTTCCTGACTACCTTCTTCATTTCCTACTTCGTGTCTTCTTGTTCTTCTTTCTCTATGTTTCTCTTAATTCATCAAAACATTCCATTTTTGACCCAGTGAGTAACTACTAATGTTACGCTTTTTAGAGATACACGAACGTAGTGTATCTCTCCAAAAGAGTAGGAAAAAGTAAGAAAAACTCGAATTTACTTATTGATTCTTTTTTCAGACAATCGGAGAAACAAGCAACGGCGCATCAAATGCGGAACACTTGGGGAGTGGTTTAGAAGAAACGGAAATTACTACCTAACCTTCCATCGCATCGGACTACAAATCAAAAAAGCTTTAGCATGCCATTTCAAAAGGACTCTTATTTCTTACCTACCTTGATCGCATCCACCGACTCAGAAATGCTGTATAAATACTGTGATTTCTTAAGCTTTTGAGTCCAACTCTCTCCTTTGGTCCTGACAAGAAATCCCAATAGGTATGTATATCTGATACTAAAGAAACTGCCCACGCTGGAAAACCCCCTGCTACTCTATTGGTTACAAGCAAGTCATCGTTAGCCTTTCCATTGGCCTGTGCGTGATGTAAAGAAGCCTCTCAAGTGTATATTCCTAATTTCGGAATGAGTGGACCCAATTGTCTACCTGGAGGTGCGTTTCCCTGGCTGGGATCCCGAATCGGCAGATTCGTTTATTTCCTCGAATCTCTGTTTACTTCAAAGCTTAGAACACTTCTCCAACTTAATAAGAAATTCTGTAAGCCTTCAAAAAACCGTTGAGCAGAAACTGGTACAGAAAGTGGTATTGTACCAAGCTAGTATTACCAAATTGTACCCTTTTTCCTAAATTGGTTTTTCACGTCAGAAGAGTAAGGCTATAAAATGTATTTCTAAGGAAAATCTTATGTATAATAGCGAAGAATTGGTCCGGCCACTCGAAGTCTGAATACGAAGATATAATGAAACTGACCGCGAGGAAGATGCAATTTCTTCTGAAACTATGCGGATTTAGCATTAGAATATCTCAATTATTGTATTGCTCAAGTCAGTTACAAGAATGGGATTTCGTGCCCTATTGTGTGTTTCTTTTTTTTCTCCTCTGGAAGTGGACTCTTTGCACTATTCTATCTTTCCTTGTCTCGGGTTGTCTTGGCTATTGCCGTTGCGTTTCCGCCTTATTCTTCCCCAATTTATTTACATCAATAGTTGGGTTATAACTCGCCATGGAAAGCCGTAGCTATAGGAACCAACTTAGAACTAATAAGATTTCAATTCTTCCATTATTCTGTATTTCCGGGTGCACTGTTCAAGGGTATCCCGTATCGAAAATATCATTTCATCAACGAGTTATGAATCGACCTGTGGCTAATCAAGGGTTTAAGGCCGGGGAGCCTGACTGAAGGGGGCCCCCTGTGGGAAGAGAGGTGCGGGTTATACTTTTTTCGGGGTATGTGATTGGAGTTATCTTCGCCCCTATTTACTGAAATTTGGATGTACGATCGATCCGAGACTTGCTTTGAAATTGCACCCATTGAAACTGAAAACCCCAAAAAGCTTTCACTTCGGAACTAAACGTTTTCGCTTCCCTGGCAATAGTATGCAAAGCGCCAGGCCAACAAGTCTGGGTGCTTGTCACTAATGGATGTGAAGGTCAAGTACGATGTTCTAATTAGAAAAATCTAACATTCCTTGAATTTCTGGTCCTCTCAATAGTTCTGAGAGAAGCCATGTCGACGATCTGCGGTGCAGGCTATTATCGGTGGGCGGGTTCCTACTTTAGTAATCATTTTCTGATTTTTCGGACCTATTTCTTTGAAGAAAGCTTTGATCTTGTTCAGTGTCCCCAACATAGAAAAAAGAAAAACACCCATTCCATACTGCACAGAGGCCTTAGCAAGCTGTTAGGTCTTTGAATCACCATACAATAGAAAAAAAGGGTTTGAGAAGAAAACAGCCGATGCTCTATCAAGACGGGTGGATTGGAACATGGAGACGCAAGGGGAAGTGAAGGCCATCACTGTGCTGATACCTAGCTGTGTGCAAGAGGTTTTCAATGGAATTCCTAGCACAAGGTAATCCAATGAGGAACTTGACCTTTCTTTTTCTCATTCGAAGTAAAGTAAAGGAGCAAGAATTGACTTTTTAGAATGAATTGACAGATCTAACTATATATGATAATGGTTATATGATAATGGTTAGAAAAAAAAGATAAGCCCAATTCCGCCCACGAATTCTCCTGCTTCGGCCCAAACGAGACTTCTCCTTCTTCTGGAAAAGCCAATTCTATGAGTCGCTTCCGAAGTGACATTCTTGACGAGTGATAGATAGGCTTGCTTACGAACGAAGTGGCATTAAGAGTGATAGATAGGCTGGCTGGTTAAGCTTCTTACCTTAGGATAGGGTAAGTTCTTGCACCAGCATACGCTTTTCTTGCACCTTCTATAGCATAGGGTGTAGGTTCCACACCGGTGAATGAAAGGAATAGAATAGTAGGAAGAGTTTCACAGTATGCAGCACCCGAGCTAGTTGAGTGGAATTAATAGAATGCTGGCCCCTCTGTAATTTAGTGAAAATGGCAAAATTCTGTCTTTTACATAAATAGAATGAAAACAATTCTACTGTTTTTAGAGGTATAGAACTTTAGAATGAAAATTTAGGAAGTTTACCTGTTTCATAATTTACTACGGATTTTTTGAGTATTTTATACCGTTTATAGGATTTACCTACTACGTTAATTTTGGTTGAATTCTCACATGGAATGTTTTGTTGTGGTATCATACCATAATGTTTCAAGATGTGTTATAATGATAAGCATCTTATCTTCTAAATAAAAAGAAGTAAAAATAACAATAGGAAAAAAAAATAAGGGGGTTGAATTTCTCATTTTTATTTGATGTAAGATAAGGTAGAAATAGTGCTACTAGAATTAGAGTAATCCGAATATCCATTGTCTCTACACCAAGTAGACTAGGACTTAGTAGGATCATTACTAGTTTAACTAGAGCAATAGCTAGGTAAAGTGCATAACTTGTTAGGTTTCCTGTATCTAGCTTAGAAATAGTAGAACTTCCAGAACCTAGTCCAGTAGCTCGGCCATAAGGTCCTACTAGTTCAATAATACCGCGATCTAGAACTTTACTAATGATATACCCTAGTTGTAGTCCACCATTAATAATGTAATGATTATAGATTACATCAATATAATATTTCCCATTAAAGAATTTATACAGATTTTTTGCCCAATTTTGAGTAGTAATATCAATTAGAACTGTAGGCATAATATGGTAAAGATATAGTGAAAGCCCTGCACCAAGAAGAGAAAGAATTACAGGCAGTAGTTTAGGGACTAGAGGAATATTTTCAGCTTCAATTAGACGTTTATGAGAAGGATGTGTAAATAGACTACTACTTAGAAAATCACTACCAACACCAACAAATAGATCACTAGCTACATATCCAAAGAAGATAGCAAGGATAGATAGAATAATTAGTGGTAGCATAACAATAGTTGGAGCATCATGAGTATTAATATATATATATTTAGGCCCATTAGGGTAAGTCAGGAATGTTAGTGAAATTAGACGGAAACTATAGAAAGCTGTAAGACCAGCACTACTAGTTCCAAACCAATAAGCAATGTAACCACTAAACTCGTACTGACCATAGGCTAGCTCAATGATAATATCTTGACTAGAAAATCCTGTTAGCCATGGTAGAGCCATAAGACTCAGACTACCAATTAGAATAGCGGTGTAAGTAAAAGGTAGGAATCCAATTAGACCACCTAGCCGTCGTTGGTCTTGTTGGTCATATGTAGCATGAAGTACAGCTCCTGCAGCTAGGAATAGTAGAGCTTTAAAGAAAGCCGGATTTACTAGATGGAACAGTGCTACATTATATTGACTTAGACCACAAGCTATAAATAGGTAACCCATTTGTGAACATGTACTGTAAGCAATAACTCGTTTTAGATCATTTTGCAGTAGACCTGTTGATGCTGCAAAAAAAGCAGTTAGACCACCAACCCATGTAATCACAATAAGAGTTGTAGGTCCATATTCAATAACTGGTGATGATCGTAGAAGTAGATAAACTCCTGCTGTAACTAGTGTAGCAGCATGAATTAGAGCACTAACAGGTGTAGGTCCTTCCATAGCTACAATACTTTATTCAATGCATTTACCATTTAATTCTAAACATCACTGTCTAGCTTAGACTATGTCTTCATCTGTTTTCATTATTTACTAACAGATGTTGGGCACTCGTGTCCGGATTATTGTTAGCGTAACTCACCGATTAGTCGTTTCACTTTTCTTGATATTCTATTCTATGTTGAATATACGCTTATCAAGACTTAGCTGCAAATTGTCTTACTAATAAATATCCTTACTATTACTAAGAGATTCTTGCAATTCACCCATATATGAATATCATAATATTCACATATTACGCAGACGCTTAGCTTTATTTATGGTTACACTTTCTTTTCTGGAATAAGAGATTTTTTCTCTTTACTAATATAGTCTCCAACAAGACTATTAAGTTTGTCCTCGTAAGGAATTAGAATTCGGGGACATTTTAACTCGCATACGTCGTACCGCGCCACCGTCTAGTCGATTTTGAAGATAATACATTTCTTCCTTAGTGCAATGATATGGAAGATGTAGAGCTAGACCCCACCAATCTATTAAAACGTTTAGAAAATAGGGGCTCCATAATCTAGAATATAACCACTAGACATAATTAGAGCAGAAATTTCGTGAAATTGATCGAACAGTCAAAATACGACCCGAAAAACATTTTGTTGTAGAAACAAGCATAAGTAAGTGTAGAAAGTACCATTCGAATACTTACTGATCGACTGTCTTGATTTTCTTTACGAACCCAACCTGTACTACGACCTAGTAGAGATAGAAGGTAGTTATACCACCCGATTAGAGTTAGTCGGTATTTTCTTTCCCGAAAATGATAAAGAAAGTTGCTAATTGAACGACTACGTCGTTTAGCCATAGGACCTGGAGAAGATCCTTGTTCCTCCTTAGGAGCAAAATTAGTAAAGAGAGCGCGATATTCTATATTGCAATAAATAGGATGATTACAAATAAAGTGGAAGGATCTGGTAGCCACGTGTGTAGACCTAGTTGAGCACTTTGACCCATACCAGCTAGAAGAAGTAGCAGCCCAATAATTGTAATAAGAGTTTCATTAATAAATGGTGCAATACTAAACACTGTACTATAATCTAGGTTTCCAAATACAAAGAAAATAGCGAAGAACCCAATAGATAGAAACATATCCCCAACTCGATTTACTACTAGAGCTTTACTAGCACTTTGATTTGCTTGAATTCGTGTAAACCATAAATTAATTAGTAGATATGAAGAAATACCAATCCCTTCCCACGGTATTGATATTCTTTTCTTTTTATTTCACCCTATTTTTTTTAGTAATTTGAAGTTAGTTAACATAGTCCGCACCTTATATTTCATACTTTCATGCATGCCTTCGGCGGTCCTACAATATCACATAGTGCAACCTTCTGTCGTACAGGGATTACAATAATCCGCGTCCTTTACGTTTTTCTACAATCCGAGTTCGTAGTTGGGATTTTTTATTGGCGTACTTTTTGTAGCATTTTCACATCTTCTAAAACTATCTATATTTAGAACTGTAGCGTTATATGCATTAATTCCACCATCGTCCATAATCCAATAAGCTAGTGCACAATCTGTAAGCAGTTCACTACTGATCGTTTTCCTGTGTTATCATAAACATAGAAAAGGTCAAAGAAATAATTTAGTGAAGGAGTGATTTCAAAGCAATAGTCTGAGAAATCTTTCCAGTTCGTTTGTCTGGTTTACGAGTATGAATTTTGGGGATTTTCAAAGATGACATATAGAGATTTGAGATATGATTCATGCTTAGGATAGGTTTGATCAAAACGAATACGAGTATTATGACTTGGCTTATCACGTTCGCATCTCCAAGACCACATTTTTTTGAAGAGAAGTAAGTAGCACATTTGATAGTAGGCGGACTATAGTCAATATCATTAAGATACCGAAAATATTTTCCTATTTTATTGGACTAGATTTTCAGTTTAGTAATAGGAATAATTACTAATAGCATCACGCATAGTCTCTGAGGAAAGGAAAATTAAGAAAGGATTTAATTTGTTTCCTGCTGATTATCTATTATTATCTACTCAAATTCTTACTATTATATAATGGAGATCGTTACATAATTAGTACTTAGAGCTTTAAAGATATCCCAGCATTTAGTGATGTGCATAATAGAATAAATTCTTCTATTTAGGCCGGGAAAGATTAACCTACAAACAGAATTAGATAGTTATCCCCTGTTACTAGAACAAGCATAAAAAATGTAAACATACTTAGATAAGAAAAAAATCGTTGATTGTGTGGATCAGCACTCATATAATCCACTGAGAAAATATGCACTAGACTAGAAACAACTAGTACTGGAAGAAGCATAGAAACTGTTAGACTATCAAACATAAAACCCCATGAGATATCCATCAGTTCTGAATCAATCCAACTAATTAGATTAATGGATACTGGGCTATTACATAGTCCCACTTCGTAGAATGCTACAATAGCTAGGATAGCTGATGTAATTAGGCAAGAACATGTAATAATATGTGCTCCTGTTACCCCTATTTTACGACCTAGTAGACCTGCTACAACAGAACCAAACATAGGCAGAAGAAGAAGTGATAGATACATTATTGTCGTAGACTAATATTTCCTCGTAGTCGGTAGTAAGCAACTAGAATACCTAGACCAATTGCTGATTCTGCACCAGCGATTGCAATAATGTAAATACTATATGTCTGACCTAGAATATCATCAAAACTGTAGCAACTAATTAGAACTAGCAGTGTTACAGCAAGTAGCATTACTTCAATTGAAATCAGCATAAGAAGAATATTTTTTCGATTAAGAACAAATCTTTTTTCTCTCTAAGCAAGTGCTCGATAAGCAAACGAGTCTGTTCATAAAGTCCGTCCAGTTCTTTGATATGAACAGGGTTTTTGTCTACCCATTGGCCATCGGTATTGTAGACACGAACCCTTTTGACTGATGATGGGAAGCTTAGTATATATTCACCCTCGTGCTTTCGAATAGTCAGACTTTTCTTATCAGAACGGAATGGATTAGTTACAACTCAAGTCTTCTTCAGATTTCTATCCGGATATTGGGCCAAATACCAATCTATGAAAACATGGGGCTTAGTAGCCCCTTTGTGAACCAACACTTCATTACCTGATTCTGGTACTAAGCAGTAGCTTTGAGGTGCTAGGAATACACCTTCTTGAACCTTATACTCTAGCTTAAATTGACCCAGCTCGGTGTTAGATATTTCTTCAGGTGGCAGTGAACCACCAAGCAAAACAGAGTCTTTATCCGTATAGTAAGTAACAATCATGACGGTTTCTATTTGGGTGCATCAAGATACGTGCACTAGCAGTAATGGCTGCAGCTACTTTAGCACCTACACGTGGAATCCAATTTCGCTCTGATTCCGCATTATCTGACCAGTACGAGCATATATATAGAAATTCTTATAGAATTTCTCAGCTGAAATAAAGCCTTCACTTCGTATTAGAGTATCGTATCGGTCTTTCTCACATATTTCGGTTAGACTACTCTTTGGGTTGATTCCAAACCTACCATAAAAGCTATGAATCAGGATTTTGTAGACATAGGACAGACCATCATTCCCATCTCGTTTAGCCTGAAGTCTGTTATTGTACAGCGAACTAACAAAGGACTCCAAAAATCCATAAACCTTTTCATATAGGTACCCACGGAGTGGCACCACTGAATAACCAATCGATTGAGCGTATTTCAATTCCTCGCTATAGTAGACACCTATGAACTTTCCAGTTGGAAAGAGAAGTACATTACTTTTTTCATCCCGATAAGGAAGAAAAGGCTTCTGAATTGAGTCAGGGCATAAAACATATGCTTCTATAAACCCATATAAATCATGCAAATTGATTCCACTTCCCTATTTGTGGGCCGGATAGTTTTGAGTGAGGGGCAGATTCATTCGGGAAGGAAGGTAAATTCGAGAGAAACTTGTGCTTTAGCCACAGAAAAATAATAGTCCTAACTACTAAGCTCAGGTCAGGAATAGAAGCAGAATCGGTAGCCTCTCTATTCATTCCAATATCTTTTCTTCGCTCATTTGTCATAAAAAAACATATTAAAATATCCTGAGAAACAAGGCCCCATATCGAATATATAAAAAGTGCTGCGATCTTTCCCAGGCCAGCCCTCAGTAGGTTCAATCTTTCCGAGCCCCGCTCACGCGTGTACAAGAACTCTAAGCACCCATAGGGCTTTGTTCGCACAAGATCACACCAAAGGTCAAAAGAGAAAGAATGATTGGTTTTGCCGGGGAAGAAGGAAGTGAAATCCAAATTCAAGTTCTTAGAGTTTTCCTACCTACAACAATGAAATAGGGCTCAAAAACCAAATACGTCAAAAAGAAAGGTAACGCTTGCTTGTCTCCTTCTATGTCGATGATCTGATCTACATCGGAAATAACGAGAAGATGATAGAAGAGTGAAAGTCCACCCGAATGTGTTGAGATGAGGGAAAAGGGCTTGCTACACTGGTATAGAAGTGTGCCAAGATGATACGGGCATCGTCATATCGCAGAAGAAGATAGGTGCTTGGTCGAGCATCTCAGTCCTGAGTCATCAAATACCTGATAGGTTTACACCTTTCATCCGCTGGAGAGCAAAATGCAATATGGATAGCCTCATAGATCCCATTAAGCACACCCACTGTTTCCTAAAGGTGGGGGCCAGTAGTGAGAATAGATGGCATACCTGGAGAGGAGACCCCCTGAGGGGAGGAAATCTTGGCCAGATCAGCAATAGGAGAGGATCCACCTAGGCCTCCTTCCTGCCAGGATGGTAACGGTTGAAGTTGAGCGCCCGAACCCTCAGCTTGTTCTGAAAGGCGGCCAGTGTCATATTGCCAGTACTCTCGCCGATAGAGATAGAGAGCAAAGAAATGAGAAGATGTGGCTCAATCTATTTGGTTTGAGTGGGTCATCTTAGGTTGCTTCCTAAGTCAGAGGTTTTGGCGAGCTCAGCGAGCTAGGAAGAAGAAATTCTATATAGAGGGCTACCTCTTCGTGTCTGTCCGTATCGCGGGAATGAAAACTGTCTGATCGGGGAGGTACAAGACAGACTGACTCAAGCGAGTACTTTCTGTGATGAGAGAGGAAAGCTCGACCAAAGGGAAGCAGTTTGAGTGCGTGGTTTTGACACTTCTTGGAGCTGATTTCTAAGCCATGATCCTGACAGGTGGGCACTGACCTGGGGAGGGACTTACATAAGAAATTGCATTTGGTAAGCTCTCTACTCGGTGAATTCAACTCACTAACCTAAAGCGCAAAATTCAGAGTTGAATTGAAAGAAACCCACTTCCAAAGCCAAATTATTCTAAAGAAGGCTAAAGGTGAGAAATGGAAAACTGAACAGGCGGGTAAGTCATTATGCTACAGTAGGCATGTAGCAGTAGGCGGTAGGAGTAGCATTCGACTCCTAGCAAGGGCAATACCGAAAGCTAAGCTTGCGTTTCAGCCTGGCCCACAGGAGAGCTTATACCATAGACTCCTGAGAAAGTAAGGTGTCTGTCGTCAGTCTATAGAGATTCGATTCTTTACGTATATATAGAAAGAGGATTCCAGTATATAGAAATAGGATTCCAGCTCAAGCCCCTATTGTTTGCTCTTTCTTCATTATCATTCTTTTCTTCCCTTTCCTCTTCTTCATATCTGACCCTGATCTTTCGCGAACAAGATGAAGCAGGGCCACCATTACCTTTGACCCTATTCACAGATTCTTCTAGCTATTCCCTAGCATCTGTAGAGATTGATTTGTGGTACGAGCAATTTCAGCTTGCCCCGTCTCTATAAGCTTTTCTTCTTGGTGCGCATTCTTACGCTTTCTCTTCGCATTCTGACACTCTATCTTCCTGTAATTAGGAGAGGAGTCCACAGGGACGTATTTCTCCACCCCAGACCAGAGATGCATTGCTTTCTGCGCAGCTAATTACCCAGAAATAGCGTATCAGACAAAAGAAAGGAATGGACATGCAAAGAACGGAATGGACATGCATTGAGTCAATTTATTCTTCTGAGCTTTTGTGGTGCATTTCTTCCGGCAATCGCACTGGCGAAGACTATTTATCAAATCAATTCATAAAGAGAGAGAATCAGACCCTTTGACTCACTTACTTAGGGCTGACTCACTGACTTAGGGGGAGTCCGCACAAGGCTAAACTTGCAAGTTTTCAGCATATATAAAAAGCATAAGTCAAGATCGAATCTGAATAATCTAATTAGTAAGGGCGAAGGACGGTGACCGCCTGCCACCACACAACAGTAGAGCTCTTTGGTGCCAACGCTTTCTCAATAAAGGTTACTGTGAAGATTCGCTTCTCTATACTACACAAGTTGAAAATAGAAAGAAAAAAGTGCTTTCAGTTATTATACTTCTTGATTCTATGTAGATGGTAGAATGTAACTGGTAGAGCAATTAAGTCTTTTTAGATATGTAGATGGTAGAGCAAGAAGTATAAGCCTATTTCAATGAGTGCTACTGGGGCATTCTGGAAAGGTTCTCGCGGCAAAACCTAATTGTTATCTATCTGCTTTCTTCTTTCTCGCAGGCTTCTTTTCTATGAATGAAGCTATAGATTCACTATCTTCTTATTTGCATTAGACCATTGCAATTACCGTAGGCAAGAGATGGAGTGAAACGAATAGTTAGAATACTTTGATACTACTCGAATTTGGGAAGTACTTTTATGGTATCGAGACTTAAGGCAATCGCTGGTATGGAGAGAGAGCATGCAACCATCCGAATGTTTCCGAGATAGCATAAGAAAGGGCACAATTGACTTACTTAATATGGTTTAGGACATACTCACCGAAAAGGTTTGTCTGTACGGGCGAAGGAGCCGAGATTTGGGGCGGGAGAACCTATCCCTTTTTTTTAGTTGATGGGCATTCTTTTTATAGAAAAATAGTGTACTCTTAAGCTTGAGTTCTTTTCAAGAAATTCTTATTATTTCAATAAACCTTTTATTCACTTACTTCTTTCTTTTATAGCTTTCCTCTTTGGACCACCTTTGATCAGATCAAATCTCCTATTCTCTTACTATGTACTCTCGGGTATTAAGTCAACGTCAAATAATAACATTTCGAAACTTTTGAAAGCCACTGCCTATGAGTGTGTCCGGCTCATTCTTCAACAGGAAGGGAGTAGGTCATAGATCTTTTTCTCCTACCTAGCACTCCTTCTTTTCTCACAACGATTTCACCCGAGGGTACTACTTCGCTATCGCTTAGGCCAGTACTACTTTGATATGGGAAACCTCTCGTATTTAGCCAGGCAAGGTGGGACTTGCTCATTCAAAGGGGGGGAAACCACGTGTAATATAGGGTAACTAGTTAACAGGCTTGATAGAAGCAAGGGATAATGGAGGAAGCTATCCCGAAGCGTAGCGTAGTAAGAGTAAGCTAAGCTTTGGAATGAGGCTTTGCTGGCTTTCTATCCCCACATAAACGTTACTACAAACTTAAGAAACTCACTCGCGGTCAATTTCTTTGGGGGTCGAGCTTAATCTTAGGAAAGCCAAGGCCTGGTTCAAGCACTGCCTGAATATATGGGCCCCTTCTTTTTCTCCTCTTTCATCTGTGGCCGATCAGAGGGAGTAGCTGAAGCATCTGCTTAAGGCCCACCCAGCACGCTTTCAGATGCATTTGAGCGAGCATTGCAGTATGAGATGCCCCATGATAGTCAATTCAAACGACCAAAACCCTGTTGGCCACATTCAGACCCGGGTTGGATAAAGGGAAAGGTGCAGGGGTATTCAATAACAGCAATCAAAAGAGCAGAGGGTCGTGTTCAGTTCAAAGTGTGGAGACAAGTATTCCCCGGTCCATACCTGTAAGACCAAGGCAATAAACATGCTTGCAGCTTCGGCTTCAGAAGCAGTGGAGGAACTGGGTGAAGAAGGAGAAGATTGCCAAAATTGAAAGCAAAAAAGCGAGATCGTATATAGTGTTTTTGGTGGATACAATCTACCTCGTCGAGGAGATGGGTAAGCATGCTAGTAATGCGAGGCAGTTGATAATAGTATCTTTGCCAAATCAAAGAATTCGAGCCAACAAAGCTAACAATGAGTTGGTAAGATTCGAGTAGGATGTGAAAATCCAACCCCAAACAATGATCCCGTAAGGATTCTGGATGACATATACAAAGTTAGTCACTTGTCGGCTGTAGAAGCTGCCAAAACCCGGACCAACAACCCAGAAGACGAACTGTAGGAAGCTGGGGATTGAACGCTGGCCGGCGCGAAAGGTGAAGTGTTATGAAAGGCTCTTAGCGACAGTGCGGGTGAATCAACAAGTTTGCAAAAAGAAAAATTCCTTTTCTCCAAAAATGAAAAAAACCAAATTCTATTCGTTAATTTTGAATCACGCGGGCGGGCATCTAGTTCGTGACAATCAGAATAGTGCGGGTCTCCTCGGTGCAGCCCCTACTCAGAACTTGCCGAGTCCCAAAGGCGAAACTCCCTTCAAAACATTTTTGAGGTTTACGGATGAAGAAGCACTACGTTGGGGGAATGCCCATGGCCATTGAAACTAGAAAGCTTGAGGAAGAGATAATGAACAGGTCTGAACTAACAGGTTTATGAGTATTAGATTGGAAAGAAAGTCGTAAGCTTTCTCATTTCCACCATTCCCGGTGGGGTAGAAAGGCATATTTCTCAAAGGTGTGATGCTTTATAATAAAATTGAAGGAAAATCACGAAAAAGTCAGAATTCCCTTATCTTCATCACTTTATCTTCCAAAGAACGTATCTGAAGAAAGAGATCTCTTTCTTTTCCAGCGAACCCGGAGAATGCTTACTTTTCTCTTACCCCAACTCAAGAGCATACTGACACCCAGAGCAAGTCACCCTCTCCATTATCAAGCTGCCAAGTCAAGTTGTTTGTTTTCCAAAAGAAAGAAAACATTTCAATTTGAGACCAAACAGCCCGATTCAGCAAGGTCTACCATACCCGCCTAGCCCGAAGTACCAAAGCACATGAAGGCACGACTACGCCACGTTCTTACAGTGAACACAAGCAGGAGAACAGGCAATATTGATCTAGTACCGCTCTCTCTCCCATACCATGAATGCATATTTCTACAGCTATTTGCTGAATGAATTTTCAGCTTAGTATGTTAAGAATCCTAAGGAAGAAGACAATTACCAGTCTGGATAGAATACTATTCTCAATAGCTCCCAGTATGAATGCTTTGAATGCACTCTGTGAATTCCCTACTTGAGCTTCTTAAGAATTTCCATACCGCTTCTTGGAGATGCCATTTGTTGGTGATTCTAGTTCTTCTAGAAGAAACGGTCCTGTAATAGATGGGATAGGCTTATAGAAAAGAGAAGATAGGGAGGCGAACCCGCGTTGAGCACCAGGAAATGGCTCATTTCCCTCGCTTCAGATCAGTCTGGTATTTCTTTCATCAATTCACTTCTTTGTGAAATATTGGGCTATTTATGGAAAGCGGAAGCTGATAGAGCGGGAACGCAAGATGTGGTAAACAAAGTAAGCTACTTAAAGGAATAGTTCACAGTCAAAAAGGACATGAACAAAGGATAGTTCCTCAACATTGTTTGATTTCTACTACGTTGTCAGGTGGATGTTGACAAGGAGATAAGCATTTGGTTATTAGAAATAGGCACCCGGTGAGTTGATGATCTCTGTTTTCGAACCCTTTTTTTGAACTCGCTTTTTTAGAGCTACACGTTATACGTGTATCTCTCGTGCCTACGTGTATCGCTGGTTTCGAAGGTTCGTGTTTCGTTTGTGCAGACGCTATCGTAGAATAAGGCTTCGTATCCTGGGAGGCTGATTGTCGTACCTGTTGCACGTCAGCACAGAACTTACAGGGAAAATTGAAGCCGAAGGCTACTTGTGTAACGCATAAATTCACCTAAGAAAGCCATCTTCAAAGAACCCTTTATAACAAATGGTACATACCATACATAGAACATAAAGTATCAATAAAGGGAGGGATTCACCCTGAATTTTATGAAAACTGCTTGTCCACCAAAATTGAAAAACATAGGGTTTGGTAACCAGAGGAGGCGGTTGCTACCATTCCATCTGGTACCAAGCAAGTGGCACCAAGAAATGAAGACAACTCCAATATTAGATGCTTGAAAAGAGAACTGGTGTATTTTGCAATCGTATCAAAGTTCTCAGGGAGGGAGGGAGACGAAGCACAGTGTCAAGTGTTTCAGAAATCGAGAGGTTTGGCTGTTAGGAAAGGAAGGAAGTTCAAGCAGAAAGAATGGAAAGACAAACTATTGGTTTCGAATAAGTACTTTGGAAAGTAGTCGTTTACTTTCTTAAGCAAGTAGTGGAGCAAGCAAGATCAAGTAGTAACGAATAGCGGCGCGCAGCGGGTGACATTGCTTTCTTTCCTATTAGTCAAAAATCCCTTGCTACCAAGTGCCAGTAGTGCAGCAAATCCCAGCAATAAGAGTAAATAGTGAAATCCGTTGCTTGTTGCTAGCGGGAAGGAAAGTAAGGCGCGAAGCGGCGAAAAAGCCTGCTGCATTTATACGAGTAGGAAAGACAAGATCAGATAGAACCGAGAGAAACTCTGAAGGGTAAGAAAGCACGGCATGGCTGACTAGTGAGAATAGACGAAGATAAACCATTACTAACGATATTCTATATTCAAATATCATGCCATACGGACAGAGATAACCAACAAGAGGAAGGTGGAAAGAATGACGAAAAGAATAGAAAGAAGAAAGACAAGGCGCGGAGCGTTGAGGAAGGAAAGCATAAATACCCTAGCTTCCTAGCATGACACATAAGCTACGCCATCAGAGCCAGGACCTCCACTTGCGGAAAGATCACCGCGTAATGGAGACTCGCTTTTGATTAACTAGCTTGGCTCGCATCCGACCATGGGGCGCCCAAAAAGTCCAGATGAACTCTTTTCGGAGCCAACCAACTGTGAATCAGCTGCTATTCTATTAGGTTCTCGAAAGCTCATGTGACCGGAGATGGGAAGATATGGGCTGGAAAAGCATGTTGGGCAGATATTGGAAACCGATCTTTGATCCGCCGATTCAAGCAATGAAGCTACCAGTGGGATAAGCATGAATGAGCCGATACCCCCCTGCCAGACCGAAACCCGCCATCACTTGCTTAGTTTTCAAGAAACCTGAAATCTGGATGGAAAACTGCATCGAACTAAATTGATTATGTCGGGTTGAAGAGAAGAGGAATGAAAGGTGAGCAGAGGAAAAGCAAGCTCGAGTGCAAAGCTAGAAATCTTCAAGATCGAGAGCTAACTCCCGCCCATTTGGAGGGCAGCAAGATAAAGTGGAGATCAGGAAAGGAGAAATTTCAATATTGGTAGTTGAGAGCTAGGAAAACTCGGGTTGAAGAAAGAAGTCAATGCCGTCTTCGGTCTAGCCGCAGGGCAAGCATAATGCGCACAAGAGGGGTGGTGACCAACGCTGAGAATCAAGATAGAAGGACTCGAACCAGTACTTCAGGGATAAAGAAAAAGGCGTGCCCGGACTCGTAATTTCCAAATGCGCCAGAAGACAGTAGGCGCTTGGGGGCTGTGGTACCCGGCTGTGCCGAGTTTGTCTTTCAATTCCTCTTTTTCTTCTCGAGGGGCTCGTGTTCAGTCTATTGTGCCCGAGAAGAGGCCAGCAACACGGCAAGGACCCCCTCGTAGAATCACCACCTGTTACCTAAACAGACGATCCTGATGTGGTGATATCCACAATAAAGAACACCAAGAAAGAGTTTCAGTCGAGTTCACAGCAGGCCTGTTGGTCCTTGCCCCGTTCTGATTTTCCACCTTTTGATGGTTCTGACCCATGCATGGAGTATGCGTTGCAGATTCTATTTTTCCTTGTATCAGGTACCAGACCAGTATAAAGCTAAATGGGCCATGTTTCATTTTCAGGGAAAAGCTAGTGCTTGGTTCAAAGGGGTTTTTGCCACTCAAGATCCGCCTCCTTGGCCTATTTTCAATTCAATTTGACGCAGAAGGTTTGCGCCTGAGCGGCAAGCGTAACGTGGTGTATGAGTTTCAACGATTAGTGCAATCTGGCACTGTGGAGTCTTACATGGAGCAATTTGAGCTGGCCAGATCCAAGTTACTTGTAAGGAATCCCTATTTGAAATAGAATTACTTTGTTGATTCGTTTCTTAGTGGTCTCAAAGACGAGTTCAAACATTTGGAGCATCAAACTATATCAATGTGGGCATGAGCTGCAGCGTAGAATTAGGATCGAGCATGGTGATCACTAAATGGTTAGAGCAAAGTAAGATTTTGGACTTGAGAAAGAGGAAGGTCGCAGACAGAAATCTCGTAGAGCCTGAGAGTCCCCTTGAAATTGGGGCAAAGTCAAGGATCACAGCATGCGCCAGGAGTCGACTAGCGTATTTCTTCATTACTTACTGAATGGAAAATGTTTGCTTCTATTGGAACGATACATCCATCTTTTCCTCCTACTCCAAAGAAAACCAAAAAGGGCGGGCACAAACAAATAGCATAGCATTTTGGAAAAGAAGACTGGGAGCAGGCGCCTTCTTCGGACTACTCGAAACGGGACACTTACATTTACAATTATTCAAGTTGCTTGCTTTATGCACACATCCGAATCAAGAAACCGTGCCTTTGTTTGCACTGAATCTCACGGGGGGCTCCATCTATCGGCTTAGCCACACTACTCTCGGCCGAAAGGAAAGCTTTTAACAAAGGAGAGTAGGAAAAGGTCAGTCACCTGATGTCTATTTTCCTGCCGTTCGAATATACTATAGTCAAGGAAAAAAGGCATAGACTTGATTTAGTAGCCGGAGTCTGAGGGATGGATGCCTATGAATAGAGAAGTAGTGTCAGGTAAAAGTAAGTCGGTCGGCGGTTAACTAAGTAGGAATCTGATGGATGCTCCACTTTCAGTTAACAACGAAGAAAGATTGCTTTTGAAAACTAACTTGATGATCCTGATTTACGAAAGGATAAGTAATCGACAGCAAGGAAAGTGACAAAACACACGATTGGAAATGTTCCCTGTTTTGCAAAATCTCCCAACAGAACAAATCGTCGGGGGACTGGGCTATCTATCCTCTGAGCACGAGTGGCGGACTCTGAACCCAAAGGTAATAGTTGAAATCATAATACCATGGTCCTTCCTCGCAATCTGGCTAGCGGCCGGCGCAAACGATAAACTCATACTTATTCCATTTTCGTACGGGCCTGACCGACCTCCTCTTTTTACTTCGCCCCCACCCAATAATTAGTGAGTCACTGTATATGCATGCCCGTTGCCTAACACTAAGCCGGCAGAGTCTGATAAAGGATTGGCGTGCGCTCTTGTCTCAATTGAATAAAACGATCACAGAAGTAACTCTGACTCTTTTCTCCTTAACAGAATTCTATAAGTACAGATCTATCTAAAATAAGGAGACGAATGGCGGGCGTGCGTCACAATCAATCTTCGGTCGAGAATAAATGCATGCATGCCTCGTTGTTTCAAAAACTTACTAAGCGCTAGTGGTAGAGTCAACCAACACACACTTTGATTTAGTATCAAAAATATGACGCACTAGCTACACTAGACACCTAAGGGCGGGCAGCTATGCCAAGCTCTACTGGTAGTATGCTTTACAGACTTCAGTTTCTTGCCCTGTTTCCTTAGCCCTTGTAGACCCGGTGCCCAGTAATTCATTGGGAGTGAAAGCCCCACTCCTTCGAACAACGGAAATCAAAGAAGAATGCGGTTGGAAGACAGCAACCAGAAGACATTAAAACATATCACACCAATAGGAATGAAAGCGTGGGTGCGTCCTTCACTTCAATGAAGCAGTACACTGCGTACTTAGCTTAGGCTATATTAGCTTAGGTTCTAGTTTCTTATGGCAGACTGGCTTAGGCATCCGCTTTAGTAGGGCTATAAAAACACTAGATCTGACAGTAAAGTAATAGAGTACACCCATCCGTAAAAACCACACTGTCTATATCGAAGCAAGCAAAACAAACTACACGGAAGCAAGGAAAAGAAACTACTACTCGTTCATTTCGATTTGATATTCATTCCTTGTGTAAAGCACCGAAAAGCACTGGCTGGCTGTCCCATCTGCCTTTGTTCAACGGAGACTGGGTGCTTGCTTGCTTAGGAGCTCATGTAATAAGGGCGGGCGGCGAGATAGATTCAAAAACTGTATTGAATGCTTCATCGTGAACAACCTACCTACGTATTTGCCTACCTACCCGTGCATTTCCTCTCTTCCCAGAAGAAACAGAAGACACGTATTTATCGCTCGTCAAAGTGGCTTATCTAATCCGTATTGAAATATCAAAGCTGAGAATATGGCTCGGTATATTTCATATGGGGGGAAGGAATGAATCGGGCATCAAGTGGTGCGAAGCAAGGAAAGTCTGACTTGAGGAAAGGAAGGAGGCAATAAGCCCCCGTCCGTGTTCCTGTCATTGGGTCAGCGTGAAGTATTGCTATTTCGAAACCTTTTACTCCTACCTCCGTACAACCAGGCACGCTGCTAGCTTTGCTAGACGTTTTCCCGTCTCAAGCGCATGGCTCTCTCTATAGGTTGGCTCGAATTGCTGTTCCTTCATCTTTAGTCCAAGGCAGTGCAGAAATCTGTCTATCAAAAGAAATAAACAGCAGTACCCTACCCTAATTTGCTACCTTCACTGACTGATTTCATCTTCTTCCTAGCTCCACTCTAATAATTGTACGCGCCGGCCGGTGAGAACGAACTCTCGCTTTCTTTCTCCAGGTCGAATAAGAACTGCTCGATAAGAAGCTGTAGCTGTGGTTGAGTTAGTCCCTTCATACCTTACTAGCTAGCTCTAAGTCATTTCACACGTCGCTCGCACTGAGAAGAAGGGGCTGGCTTGGCTTTGGCCGGCTGATCCCGTACCGTGCGTGTCGTGACAGGTCCATATCGAGAAACATCGCTACAGTTGCGGGCGCGCACCAAATACTCTGTTTCGAGGTAGGTTCTTGAAAGAGTTTGTGTGTCCAGTACCGGCTGAAATTACCAGAAGCACGCACCTTGATCCAGATCCATCCAGTTTGCCTTGCCTGGCATGTGTCTCAACTTCAAAAGAGGCTTGGAACATACATACATATAAAGCAACTTGTCGTCGCTCCCTCACCTGCCATTAGTGGGCTCATACGGGCCGGGGCAGCAAACAGCTATATTGTATCGAAGGATGGTAAAGAAATGCACGGATACCTAAAAGTTGGATTGGGTTTTTGAGAAAGAGAAATGAGAATATCTTAAACGAAAAGCCAGTATGTAGAATATGCAAGATAACTAGAAAGAAATGCGCAAGCAAGGTTCCTTCCCAGTCCCAAATTCAATTAGTGGATTCCAGTAGCTGTAGCTCTGACTGCCATAGGTCAAAAGCAAGGGAGCATCAAATGCGATATGGGTAGTGAGAATAAAGGTACTACCAACGAAACGGAGCATCGGACCCAAAAGAGGCGTACTCCTCCCTCCTATCTACTGACTCTTGCCAGGCCGCAAGCGACTTTTTAGTATTGGGCCAAGTGAGCTTACTAGTCACTCGGATCCGTTCATACCTTGCATACTTTTGAGAATACAAGATATACCCCTCTCTGCGTAGACTTCGTAGCTTTCAACTTGAGAGATCTCTTTAGTCTCAATTCTTTCTGTTGGTTTGATTGCTTGGGATTCGCTCCCGGCTGGGCTATCTACCGAGCGAAACGATTATCATACAGAGTCCGAGTTCTTTCTGGTTGTGTGGTAAGATTTCTACTTAGGGTGGGTATCAAAAGTACCAATACAGTAAGGCGGGTATAGAAAATAGGGCGTGCGTAAAGAGAAGGGGGTGTATATTCACTATAGTTCATGCATCAGATGTACGTCAATCGGTCCCGGGGTAGGGTGGTGAATCCATAAAACTTGATCAACCATTAAGAAGGAATACGTGCGGGTGGTAACTGCGTAAATAGTGCTTTCTTCACAACATTAGGTGTTGTTCCTATCTGTGATTTTTGCATGCACAAGTGAGTGAGAAAGAGTTTTCAAAAGTGCGTGCAATTGTATGCATTTCGAAGTGCGTGCATAAATGGCATCAAGTCTATTTCTTGTGGATTGAGAAAATCCAATATTTCTTTTTTATACGACCTCGAATGTATGTCTTTTGCTCTCGTTGTTTCGGCAGTACAAACTCGTTTCTTTTATCCTGAAGTAGTACTCAATAAACATCTAACACAACCAACAAAACGGTAGGGCTAATCCGTGAACAGCTAACCATCGTACTGTACAAAGCTTCGATCTATAGTCATTTTTGGAGAAATTCATCAAGTTTTTCTAAAGAATCAAAACGTCCGTCCAGTTATCATCCATCCCTTGTCGACTTGAAAGATTCCTTTCTTTGGCCGAGGACTCACAAATACGTCGTAAGCTAAACAACCCCGTACAATAACCAACCAACCCGCAATTCATAAGGGAACGATAGCTATGAATAACCAACCCAGTCAGTATCGCATAAAGGTTAGAATATAATGAAAGTGCAGACATGCGTACATTCAAAAAGGGAGGGATTTGATTCCGTTATAAGTAAAAAACGATTCTACTTAGAGTGGATCTCTCTGTGGGAGATCGTTTGTACCTTTCGAGTATCCCGAATCTTGATAGCTATCCTGGCATAGCAACGGAGCTTCAATCGCGAAATAAATGCTTCCTCCTCTAGAGAGAACCTTCCTTATGTTTTGCATCGATAGAGATTCCAATTCTTAAGAAGCAAGCTTTCTTCCTAGGTGGGTGCCGGTGGTTATACCTGCTTGCTGTATAAGCATTCCTCTCCGAAGAGAGGAGTTTGAGACTCTGATACCTCTCTAGTTGACGAGACTCTGACCCATCAATACCAATCCCTTGCTGAAACCAAACCGGCAAGCACTAAAAGAAAAGAAAGAAGAGAGTACCCACCCTAGACCATGCATGCCAATCCTTGTTCATGAGAGCTGTTAATGCCTTACCAATTTCTTGACTGATAGTTAAAGAGAGAGTAATTTATCCTATCAAAGGTAGAAGCCTATCTCATCTGCTGATAATTTGCTTTTTCCTACTCCTCTACTTGCATTTCTTCATAAATACAAGACTCAAGCCACTTTAGTGAGTACTTCGTCTGTCCTACTCTTTTCCATCAACACCTCAGTTAGCTCCCCAGTCAGTGACTCTTCTAACCAACTAAATTCACTCTGACCTGCGTGTCCTATATCTATGCCAGGTAGGTAGCTGTCCCAGTTTAGACTGACCCCAGCGAGACTTTCGTCATACATAAACTCGAATTGTAGAAAGGGAGGGCGTTCGTTCCTCAGAAACAGGAATAGCCCTGGCTGTGCTGTAAATAAACTAATCAAAACTCTAGTAGAGTGCTCAGGTTTGTGAATAGGAGGAGGAATATCCATCCAGTCAGAAAGTAATAGACCCTCTGGTTTCGATTCGTATTACTGAACTGCCCAATATGTATGTATGTTTGAAGCAAATCAATCTAGGTACGAAAATGCCAGTATAGAACTATTGGAACTGAGCAAAGAAAGCTCCATCCATAGATCTGACTTATTCGCATGAAAAATATTGAGCTTGATATGAATGAAAATAGATAGTAGCTGCTTGTTGGTGAAAGAAGAGTTCTGTTCACTTAACTTGGCTGTCCTATACATCAACGAGGAAGGAACCCACCCAACCCAAATAGTCAAAGTCCCGTATGCGCTCCTACCTAATGAGAATTCAATCACAAGTTGGGTTCGAACCAACCAACCCTGTCTGTCTTCACAAAGGGGAAGGCTCGTCTAGCTCACAAGCAAGCAAGCAAAGCCACATACAAGGAAGCAAGGAAGGAAAAGCAACATAAAGGCTCGTCGCAGGGAACTAGACTGGGTACTTTGCCTTCTCTAGTCCTAGAAAAGAAGGATCAGAAAAATACACAATTGTTGACTATTGGGCTTGTCGACTATTCTGCGGATAACTACTTATGCATACTCTGTACCTACCCTTTCTCTCAACTACATAGGGAATCAAAGGGCGTAGCGTGCTTTCTTAGCATTATCCTTATTGGCATTTTCTTTGCTTTGATCGTTTAGAATAGAACCCATCATGAGCAAGAAGAACTTCTCTCTTACTCGCCTAGTTAACGCGGAAAGCACAGAAAAGAACTCAAATATTGTCATTCAAAGAAGACACTACTCAGTTTCAAAGAGGAAGTGTAGAAAGACAGACATATTATTCAGATAGACAGATCGGGAAGAGGCAGCTTACAGCTTTCGAGTCTGAACCCACGTGTGCAGCTAGTAGAAACATAGACACGTAATGAAAACCCGGAAAACCCCAATTCAGAAGTTTGTCCTATTACTTATCTTTCCAAAAATAGATCAGTATCCACAACTTCCTACATTCAACGTACAGCGAGAGGCACTCTCCCAGACGAGGAAGCACTTGATCCCGAAATCCCGAATTTCTTACTAACTGGCAAGAAGACATTCACATGGGAGGAATTCATTTGATCTGCACACGGGCATAACGACAAGTCGTTACGTGATAAAGAAATGACATGATGCTTCCGACTTTCAAGATAGGTTCTTAATAGAAGTCGTCTTAGATATATAATAATATGCGACCGGAAAAACGGACTACCCAGAATTATAAGCTTCTACTTTCTCACTACTATTCCAAAATCAGGATGAGAATGGAGGCCAGAGTGCATCCTAGACAGGCGCTTGGTGAAGAGGAGAAATGCACCAGTAGCTCAAATTCTCATCAAATGGAGGTCGAACCCATTAGAGGATGCCACCTGGGTTGACTATGATGCGTCGAAACACTCCACTCTTGAGGACAAGGTTGTCGCTGAGGAGGAGGGAGTGTCAGGAAGAGAAACGAATTTGGGAATAGCCGTTGAAGAAATTGACCCAGTCAATGAAGAACGCAGCGAAGAGAAGGAAGAAGAAAAAGGGCTACTGTGGTTTACCGTCGTGTACCTGATCAGTGTAACGGTCTTTCTGTTTGCCCGCTTTCTTTGATTAGGCTTTATTACCGAGCGCTCTTATTAAAGACTATGGTGGAACTGTAGACTCAAGACTAGCCCTTCAACGTCAACGATACACGCCTTGACTTTCGTTTAGGCATATGGTTCTATTCCATTAATAATGGTAAAAGATACACTAACCTGGCCCGAGAGTGTGTGTAAACGGTCACTCTCACACAAAAAGGTATCAAAAAATGACACTATTGGAGTGCAAATGCAAAAAAGAATTAACCTAATGCAAAATCCGCTTTTCTTTCCTCACTTCTATATAGAGCCCAGCCCGGTAGTAGTATATCTAGTGGATGACCTTGACCGATATCAAAGTATTTAATACAATACATAGTAACATAGTATTACTAAGCACTTTCAATCCCTCTCTTTATCGACTTTACACTTCAAATGCTCTTATTAGAGTAGAAGAAAAGGGGTTCACTCGTAAGGTTCACAAAGCTTATAAAAGCAACCCCCGTTAACTAATGAACCCATTAAGCAGCCTATATAAAGGAAAGAGGGACTATCCGGACTAAGCCCTCCTGTACCATTCCTTCCCTTGAGACTAACAATTGTTGGCATATATAGAAGAATTTCATACAAGTAGCAGATAGCTCGAAGAGCCTAGGAAGAAGAATCTGAGAATTCGTGCGTTAACACTAATGGAAGAATAGTCTTTTCGTTCGGACAAGTAACTACTCTGTGAATTCAAAGAGTAGTGTATCGTTTGTGTAGAGTGAAAAGGTAGTTACTCACTGGAAGCATTTCCATCGATCCGTCTGTCTTCACACCTATGAAATGAATCTTGCTAATGTGCCTTTTCTATTACGATTTTCTTATTACTTTTATATAATAGCTTTCTTCCTTCGACCATACGGGAAATAGGTGGCCGGCGAAGAAAGTAGCAAAAGCCTAGGCATATTCCTATTTTCATACAAAAAACTCTCACCGAAATGAAGCACGGGATAGGTAGGTTTCACCAGGAGCTTAAGACGAAGCAAAGCGAAGAGATACAAGTCTTTCTCCTCGAGAAGTATACTTATCTGGTTAATCGCTTTCACCTGTAGCAGGAAGACAAAAGTAGGCAGGAACGAGCAGCTTTACGAATATATGATATTTGACACTATATAATAAGAGGTCAATCCTAATTCTGTCGAAATCCTCGGTAGGAACCAACTCTGCCGTTTTCGATTCTTAAAACATATGAAAGCAAGTGGAATTTTCTGCAAACTTAATATTATTTAGCTACGCCCCTTTTTCGTTTGGTTGAAAGAACTATACCGCCATATACTTCCCGTATCGCCTTCTGTCTGATAAAGTGTTCGATCCGCATTGTCAAAAGCTGCATTCACATGTACTTTATTCCTCTCAGCAAATTGCACGGTGCTAAAAAGCTTGTGAAACAAAGCCGCATTCCTATACCCAGCGAGTAACTACTAATGTGTCCTTTGTTCGCAACATTAGTAGTTGCTCACTGAGTGAAAAGGCGAGCAACTACGGCATGTTGCGAGCGAAAAGAGCAACAAAAGGTCTTGGTATCGGCCTTTATCCCCTACTTCAGCCGCATCAAGGTCGTGAACTCTGCCGCGAAAGCAATCTCTGGCATTGCCAAGGACGTGGAGCTACAAATAGTAGGATGGAAATAAAGGTACGACTAATTGCACTGTGGAGCCCCTATACGATTTCAAGGTCGTCTTATTAGAGATAGATTTCTTGGAATCAACCCAGACTGTGCCTCCTTATGCATGAAGTAAGACTATGCATGCTCCCAACGGTTAATGTGAAGACTCGTGTGCCTACTTTATCCGCCTTGCAGCCTAGGTAGTCAAGAAGGGCAAAGAAACCTTCGTGGCTGTGCTAGTTGAGAATGAAGAAAATGGGTCAAGTGAGGAGACTTGACTTTACCCTTGAAAAGTTTCAAGAAAGATGTTCTGCCACGGCTGCTAGAGCGGCTACTCACTTGGCGAATGCGTACGCCTTGTCGTTCTTTGTATTAGTCCGAGTCTCCTTTCTGTGCTTCCAGTGGAAAGACTCGAGGTAAGGGCATCCATTAAGACATTTAGTGCTTTCTCAGAGTCCATCCTAGGCTATAGAGGTCGAGAGTGGTCCTTTTCACATCTGATTACACGAGACTTTTTTTCATCATAGCAACATGCTTAACAAAGGCAAGTCCTCCTTTTTGCACTAACTAAATCCAGGCGGTAGCATCATTAGTCTTTAACTACAAGGGAAAATACCTTATCTTAGTAATCTCGTAAGTAACACTAGGCCCTATTACTAGTTTTCCTTATCGTTCCACTCTTTCGTGCGCTCAATAGAAAGCTGACCGGTTTCGGTGTAAGGCTGTATGCTAGCTAAGTTTGTTAATAGGGGTTTCTACTAGAAATAATATCGACGGCATTTCATGAAGTAGTAGTTCTTCGGTGACCTGATTCGAAGCTTGTCAGGCAAGGAGTAGTATTAGGATGAGGCTCACTGAACGCAAGAGCAAGACAGGGATTGACACATTTCAGGAGCTGCAAGTCAAATAGCCGTTCGTTGGAGCGGAGCTCCTTCTTATGGAGCTCGGAAAGAAAAGCATACTTCTCTTTAGAGGTACCTGTACCAAATTATCTTCAAAGAGGAACTCTCGGTTCGGGTAAAACGAACCAATTCCATAGTCATAATCAATCACTACTAGCGGTGCAGATCTGACAAACTCGATTAAGCAGTCAACCAAGTCACCAGAGCCGAGGGATCTAGCCATAATTGATACCAATAGAAAAACCACACACACATCTTATGGAATGACCATTACCTAGCCCAGCTAAAGCAAGCTACTACGCTCATAATACAGAGAGGGGAGGTGGTGTATCTACCTACTGATCTACGCTTTTCACGCAGTTCAACAACTAGTAGTAGCAAGAAAAAACGGCCTCTTGAATTGCTTACTAGTCAGCAATCGACCATACCATTTAGGCAATTTAGGAAGAATTGGTATTTTGAAGCATTGTCAGCATCTGCCCTACTTTTTCTTTTTCTTAAGGCTTATCTATCCGCCTGCCTAAGTGGTGCAAGTCCGGGCTTTTCGTTCGTAACATTAGTAGTTACTCACCGGGTAAAGTAAGTTCCTTCAGTCTTGAATGCAGGAGGCAGTTATTTGACTCATAAATCAATCGAAGGTCATCCTACGAAGCTGCGTTACGATGGTGAAAGCCAAAGCCTGGGACACTCCCGTAGAATCCGAGACCGAGTACAAATACAGGAGTGACACATTAATAGATAGTAAGTTGGCATCAATTTCGAACATTTTTTTGTTCGCCAGAACTAGTGATAGGTAGAAAAAAGAGCTGTGTTCGCAAGCGCAAAAGCATGTAACTTCCCAGTGAGTTATTAGTTGAAAAAACAAGGGAAACTGACCTAGTGGTAAATCAATAACAAAACGGATTACTCCAATATATTCAATATATCTTCCAATGGCTTTTGCTACGACAACTATCCGAGCACGACAACTAGCTAGTAGTACTGGACTTTGGAGAAGAAAGGCGGATTTTCCGTTCATAGTTTGGAAGAGTCGTAAGCGAGAGCATCATATTATTATTATTTTGATGAAGAGATTCTATAGTATAGGGAATAGTTTTCCTTCCTACCTTTTTTTCTTCGTGCAAGGTACTGCAAATTATGAGAAGCATTGTTTTCCTCTTTATTCTCAGCTCTATAATAGCTAGCTAGGTACTTGCTTAGGAGAAAGCTCCGTGGGAGTAAAGCTAGCCCATGTCGAAGAAAGAAGACGAAAGAGTACTTTTTGCTATTTGACTTTCTTTCTAGTCGATGGCCATGTATTTAGAGCATTTGAAGTGAGTACTAGGGCTAAAAACCCGACTGTCTTACGATTACGGGGTTCAAACTTGAGGGATTACCTCCGAGGTAGGAATTCTCTTGATAAGGATCTCTACCACCGGATAATCTTTCTATTTACCTGGGCTAAAGCTACTTACCAAAAATCAAGCTAACTACGACTCAAAAGTCAAAGAAAATACAGTGTTTATGAAAGAATACTATCGACAGTAGAAGGCATAGGAATAATATAGGCTGGCCAATAGATGCTGCTTTTTCTTCATTCAACTTGACAGGCCCTAGGGAAGTTCAACCTTCGGCCTGCTCTTTTCTTACTAGAAAAGGCATATATCAGTCCAAAGACTAAAACGAAACTGACTCAAACTACGCGCAAAATTGAAGCCAGGCTTATCCAAGCGACAAGACAATAGCGAAAAGAACCAATCTATGGAATTCTTCTTCCTCAGCCAGCAAAAAGGAGCCTACTCATTCATATTCAAAACTACTTATCAAGTAAAGACGAGCAGACCCATACAAAGAAGGAGTTCTCTTCTATTATCATATTAGTTAGCAACTCCAATCTAATGATCTTTGAAGTAACATCTAATTGAGCTACCTAGGAAAGAAGACCTCAATGAGCGTCATGTTTTGACTAACAAGCATATAAGCCAAATTTCATATAGACCAGAATGGGATGCAAATCCAAAGGAGAACTATCTTTCATTTCACCCGTAGTTTACTAAAGGTAGGTAAGTTACCCGAGGGTAGGCAACTCACTAAAAAGAGTATCTCGAAATTCTATGCCTCTTTGAGTTATGAAATTCTTCTTTCTATTATTTGCTTTTTGACAGCCGAGAATCAAACAATAAGGAAAGCATATTTCGAGTTAGCTGATTAGGATACCGTACACTCCAATACTTTCTAGTGTTAGTGATTAAAGGATACTTCGTTCAAAATCACTTATAGCTAGACCTGGACCACCTAGAGGGATTATCACCTAGACTCAAGATGAGTGTAATCATAGGTGCTAGGAAGACTTTAGCTTGTGATGGAAAAAAGAGGGCACATTTCAGCTTGGCTATCGATACATGGAAGGTATTTTTATGGACTTACTGCTTCAACAGCAATAGGCAGAAATCCGTGGTCCACAACTTTATTAACATTGTCCATAGAAAGACTAAGAATTTGCCTTGAATCAATTAGAACAGATCTTTTCTTTAGTTAGGAATTGCATCAATCAACTTTGAGTCCGCCGAGATGGTAGGGAAAAGACAGTTTCTTGGTAAAGATATGCCCGCTTATGAGACTGCGCGTAGGGTGTGCAAATATACTTCATTTATGTATAGGCTTTCCAAGAATAGGCCGCTGTGTATGGTCCGTTCATGAAAGCCGGAATTGCTAGCAATATGAGAACCCGATGATGAAAATCGAACCGCATGGGGCAACACTTTCATTCAATGTCTCCTTTCAAAAGAATGCAAAAAGAGGGCCATAGCTCTTGACTCTGCCTCAGCACTAGAACGAGTACCTACACTTTGTTTTTGACTGTTCCACCCCCAGAAAATGATGTACAATAGCCGGCGAAAACCTTTCAATACCAAAATGACAGTCGGCTTATACAAACAAAAGTGCTTGTCTGGTTCGGAAGATACCTTGACATAGAAAAGCTGGTTTCCAGTGAAGAACTAGAAGGGTTGGCCCATTGGGAATGCAATGTCTGGACGAGGGAAGTTAGTGGGGCTATATGCTTTTGCGAAATTAGTGCTAAGATTAAGAACGATAATATAGTAAATGCATCTCTTTTCGAAATGGAAGCACTCCACTCAGTCGTATATAAGCTCGTCAACTTGCTCTTTAATAGACATAGTTTCTTACTCTTTGGAAATAGAAGTATGGTCTCTGCCTTGAAAGAAACTGAAGTTCTTTGCGAAGTGGTTAATTAAGTAGCCCGCCCCAGCGGTGAAGTGTGTATCTGGATTTCTCTCTGCCCGTACGTGCTTGCCAAGCCACCAGTTAGTTACAGCCTGAGTAGCAGTGAGTTAGCGTGTGGTATTTCTTTGATGAGAAAGCTCTTCTAATTAATTCATCTTTGATTCTGTTTTGCGCGCTCTCTCCGACAACAGAATGTAAAGTGAAAGAAGCCCGCATACCCACTCTTCTTTCTCCGCCACCTCGGTAGGCAGCGGCCTCGCTTCCTTCTGCATGAGAAAGCTACATTCTACTCCAATAAATAGAGTCCGAAGTTCCGCCACCCCACTCTCTTTCTCTCGGGTGAGAAAAATGAGCAGTCATTTGAGCTGTCAAACGAGAACCTTTTTACACCGCGCGCGGCGCGGGGCGATTGTCAAAGGAATTTGGCTCGTCCGTGCTTTTTTCTCTCAAAAATCCCTCTTTCATTAGATTACAACACAATGCTTCTTTGGCCATGTACAACATGAATTAGCATTATTTCATTCCTTAAGGGGATCCTACTGGAAGACATGTTATATGAAAAATTTGATAAAAAAGGGAGAATTTTGGTGTCTATTTTGAATAGACCCATTATTACCCCGAAAAACGAGATCAGAGTGAATTTCAGACTTTTACCCAAATAGTCGATGGTCTTACACCATTGGGATACTTCGAATAAAATGGAATACATATAGGAGACACCGGTGCTAAAACCTTTTCTCAAAATATCCCCCGAACTGTCAGCGTCCCCGCTCTGGATCTTGCTCCCCTGGTTCGAAATCAGTTGGTTCCTTAGTTTCAGAATTCTGCTAATCCCGAGTAGTCCATTTCCATTATTGAATATCGCAATATAAAAAGTAAAGAAGAAAAGGCAGAACCAGAAGAATTGTGAAAAATAAGTCAATTTATCAAGTTGAGGCATTTGTTGATCTAATCGACCTTGTTTGTGAATTAAAGGGCCTTAAAAAGAAATACTATGTGTTTCGATCGACGCCAATTACAAAAGATAAAGCGGAGTTCCCCCTTTTCGTTCGTAACATTAGTAGTTACGAACAAAGAAGCCCTATTTGCTAGAGAGCAAGCTTGTTTTGCTTGTTTTTACTGTTGCCCCCCTATTGTAGACAATCTGCAATTAGAAATCAAAGAAGCAATCCCATAGTCATAATCAATAACTACTAGCGGTGCAGATCTTCAACTAGGTGGGACACGTGGCACTGAATTGCTACCACAGGTTTGATGACAGCTATCAAGCGTCTCCATGGCAGTTGAGCCTTTCTCTGCCCCTTCTGACAACTGGTACTTAGACACAGGAGCAACCAGTCACATTGCGTCAGATCTTAATAGCATGGTGTCACACACGCCATATCAGGGCTCTCAGCAAGTTCGAGTCGCCTATGGAGCAGGTTTGATTATTCAACACGCTTCTCTTTCTACTAATTCAAGGCCTCTTCTTCTTACCAACATTCGAAATGTTCCTAACTAGAAACCCCCCAATCAGTTCAGTCTTTCCCAAAACATCAAGGAGAATGATGTTCTAGTGGAATTTCACCCTTCTTTTTGCTTGGTTAAGGATCGACGTACCCGCATGACACTCATCTGCGCTCCTCTCATTAATGGCCTTTACTGCATTCCTTCTTCTTCCTTCCAAAACTGGATTGGAAAACTCGTTCTTGAAACGGCACTTCAGTCATTTCATTTCAGTAGTCCGCATCAAAAAATAAGAGCGATTACCGAGCGGTAAGCAAGCCCAAGTATTGATAGTAGGCGCCGACCCAGTACCATTCAAAAAGACAAAGTACGATTTGTCTATATACGACTTCCTTGGCACCGAAGCGAAAAAGAGAAGAACAATAAAAAGAGGAATTCTCCAGGTTACCTTAACTAGATTGCGAGCACTACAAGAGCAGATGCCTGTGAGACAAAAGGTAAGCTTGACTTACGGAGTCTCGCTTTTTGCTAGGTTCGGAAGAAGAAGGCGACACACGCTCAGTTCTAAGAAGAAGACACAGAGGTTCGCTTTCTTTGGTATCATTCTCCTCCAGCCTGGGCTCTATTCGAATTGAAGCATCCGGCTTATTCAAGCTCATAACTGGGCGACATCCAGGTCTGCTGCATTATCAAGTGAGGGGTGAAGAAGATGGCTCCGTACGGTGAGACTTTTTTCTATTGGAAAGTAGGTGTGGATCAGTCTCCTTTTGTCTTTGCTTTTTCGTCGTATTTTTCCGTAATACCGGTTGCCGGTGAGAAGATGATACATGTACATGGGAATTGGTCAAACAAGTCAAAGGCGGTATATAAAAGAGACTTCAACAGTATGGCGGTAGTTCAAGTAGCAAACCCATCACCTTCACAGTTTCACTTTAGTCTCCCGTTCAGCATAGACTACAGTCCATAGGTTCTCTTCTAGGTGTTTCATGCTTCAAGCATGAGGTGTAAAGACTCAAGAGTAGGATGTAGCATAGAGAATCAACGCAAACGTTGAGGGACGGACGTTAGGATGGTGCCCACAACCGGCGTGAAATGAGTAGATGATGCGGAAAAGGAGAAAAATATGTTAGAATTCAAATTACAAGTTTCTCGCTTTGAGACTTCCAGATTGCACCGCAAGTAACGATGGAATGCAAGAAAGAAGACTCTGGAATGAAATCCATCAGACCTCCTACTCATACTACCCCCTCTGACCGATAAGCCATTCTTCCCGATAAGCCCTTTATTCTTCTAATCGACTTGAACACGTAGTCCTGCCCGTGTTCAAGCTGTCAACACACCCCGCTCACTACGACGGTTCGACAACCCTACTACCATTCCCGTAAGGTGGGCGGGCTTCATGTGAGGTGGCCCGAGAGAGGAAAATCTATACAGATCGTTGACTTTGATTTCAGCACTTTCACCACCGTGTGAAAGAGGGGTACCTGCCTATGATTGGTAGCCTAGTCAGTCTGGAATTCCAATGGTAAAGTTGCGAGCGAACCCGCTAGCGTTCCGGATGCATAAGACTCCCTTCAGCTATGCCAATAGATAGAAATAAGAAGGGGCAGAAAAAACCTTCCTTTTATAAGTCTGGTGACTCCCTCCCTTACTCTAAGAGCGAATGAACCACAAGTAGAGTAATTCGTAATTCCATACATACCCATTCGGGGTAAAGCAAGCTGTCAGACAAGGGATCTGAGTTTCCAATTAACAAGTCGCCTGCCGCAAGTCAATTCGCATACTGCAGTCTTTCCCCTCACATAAAGAAAAGAATCTTAACTAGGAAAGAGTCACTTTTATGTATGTACATCCATGGCCTTCCTCTTATGAAGTGCTAATCACTACTTGGGTGGGCATTCCTGAGAGGCCTGTAATGGAGTGTTTCTATTTTCATCCTCACCAGCGATTAGAGGATGAGCATTTGAACTTGATTCGTGGTTGGGTGGATTTCTGGAAGTTGCGGTTCTTTACGGGGTGTGACGCGCCTTATCAGCTTGACATCAGGCACAGTGGGGGGTCGAAAGACTTACAGCTTTGTCTAATCAGAGAACAAGATTTGGGCATTTTGGCAATAGGTTGGTACTTCAAAGGGTTTGATTCGTTGCTCGACTCCTCTTGTTCATGGTCGACTAGTGGCGGCACTGAAGATAACAGGTTGCTCTGAAATCAAGATTCTCTTTCTTGGGTGGGGAAAAATGAAAAGGAAATGGATGTCTATCTCCAGCCGTTGATTGACGAATTGAAAGACCTTTGGTCGAGTCAGAACCTATGATGCATCATCAGGTGAGATGTTGAAGTTGCATGCAGCCCTTTTATGGACCATTAGTTCTTTTCCAGGTTATGCATATTTTTCGGGATACACTACCAAAGGAAAGCCCTATTTCATTGATGAAAAAAAAGGAGCACTTACTTCAGCCTGGTAAGAAGTTCTCTATGCTGTGTCGGCGAGATATGTATGCGAGGGTTATGATTGAATGAGTGACGTAGATAGCTCTGGCTCCAGCCGTCAATGAAGCTATTCGCCGCCAAGTCTTTACCTCTTCGATGAGATCGGTCTATGTGCTCTTGCTTCGATCGAGCCGTACACATTCTACAGCGGAAGGTGAGGTTTATATAGCTTGTTTGGTCTGGGAAAAACTCTGTCCTCTTAATACCACTCACTTGAGAGGGGTTCCTACGCGAGGGAGTATAGAGCTAGTCAAATAATTAGTTGTACACCATAGATATTATCTGTTACTGCGTTCTACCACTTCTATCAAATAGAGCTTGCTTATCAATCAACCGTCCCTTACCATTCCTCCTTTCTGAAGAGTGAAGCGAAGAAACACAATTAACTGGGGCAAGTAGTCAGAGTGGTACCGATCAGCTAGCTAATAGGGCAAAAGTCAGTAAGTAGGGCGCCGGCGAAGAATCCTTTGCATCTTCTTCTGCCAGATGAAGAGTGTATTCTCGCCGAGGGAGTTCCTTTAAGTGGAAAGGCAAGTTACAACAAGGGAATATTCATTACAACATAGTCGCCTACAGTTAGGTGATTTAATAGGGCCAGTGAGTAACATATTAATATGGATTCATCAATTTATCTTGTACCTTAGTTGTGAATTTCCTTGTTCTAGAAAACATATTTCGCTTCTTTCTCTCCCGCTTATGCATGAGACTCTTATTACCATAAAATAGGCTTTCTGCAACAGTAGCACTGGCAGGGTACTCACTAAATAAGGAGAACTATCGAACTGTGTGCTTGACTTTATTGTATTTCTAGTCCTATCTATCGCTTTCGAGATGGCCCACAGTATTTCCGCTAGATACAAGGTAGTTATTATCGGCTTTTCTAGCCTAGCTACTAGAAAAAGAACTGGAATTTGAGAGTAATCTAGACGGGAATACGCACTCTTCTAGACCAAAAACTCCCCTTTCTTGATAACCTTTCACATTTTGAATTGCGTAATTCAGTAGTGATTTTTTGTATGCACTTGAAAAATACAAGAAATGGTTGTGTTTGCTTGCAAGTTGTTGAATTCCAATTCAATGCGAAGTGAGTTTTCACTGGTACGTAGACCTCGCACAAAAGTCTTATTATACATACCCTGCATACGCCCTTCATCCCCGTCTTAAGCAGCTCAATCTTTCATTTCCAAATCAAACTTGTATGCCAAAAGACTTTCTCACGCTACGCCCTTCCTTTTGAATCCGATCCGATGTTTCATGTTTTAGGAAGATAGCAGACTTAGCGCCTGGTTAGGCGAACATTTTCTTTCCCTCTGGTAGTCTTGCCGAAAGTGCCTAATAACGTTTCCTAGAAGCCTTGGCAGAGGGTGAAGAGCGTGCTCGTCAATTTCATCGTTGCGGGCAAACATCCGGCGGAATCCTCGCTTCGGATAGTTATGCCATAAAAATAGGAAGAGTAAGCAACAAAGGTCAATATAATAGCATAGGTAATGTGCTTGATGGGCTGGGGGCTTACTTGGGGGCGAAGGTGCCTCAACGACAAGCTACACAAAGGCTACGAATCACACCACCTCACAAGAACTCATATCCGTACGGTGGTAAATGTCACTATACAAAGCCACTCCCCGCCAAAGGCTAAGGAAATTCATTCTTTGACTATAGAGCCCCCTTTCGTTAAGCGCATCGAGCCAGGAATGGACATCATCTGAAGACAAATCCAGATCCTAATCAATCATTAGCTTAGCTAAAGTGGAAGATCAAAACCAGCCCGTAGAATATCGACGGGGTGAGTTGAAAGTTTTGGAATTGAACTGGTGCGATAGGACATAAAAGCGATGAAGTAACTTTGACATACCGGTGAGTGGGCACCAAGACCTAGGAACTTGACTCTTGATTCGAAGCACTCATACTTCTTGATCGAGACTTGACTACTTGACTGGATTCGCCCTCACTTCCTTTCAGCAGTTTAGTTAAGGATGAATTAAGGAGCTAAAGAGTTTCTTGAAAACTTTCAGTCAGTATTTCGTACATAAATAAAGTATAGAGATCTTCACAGTATTCAAGTTTCTGCTTTTTTTCTTATTCTTATATTTGGAAAGATCTAGGTTACTTTCCTTTATGGGTTACATCCCCCACAATGCTTGACCCGGGTGGGTAGATAGAAAGTCGCACTGAAATTCGTCTCGTTTGGTAAGGGAAGCTTTAGCTTTGATCTTTTGGGGTATATAAAAACGCAGACGTAAGCACTCCCACGAGCAAATGTCCAATAAGTTAAGAGATTTCTTTCCAAATGAACTTCATCATAAATAAGTAAATATCACATAAGAACAGCAGCACTACATCCGCCTCACTATACCAGGCTAATATTTTCTTTTTCCCATTTGGTAATGAGGTTATTTGCTTTCAACGCGTTGACTGACTTAATAGAACTAGTCGCCCTACCTCTGATATAACTAAAAGGAAAATCAAAAAGGGCTTCTAACACATTTCTTTTTTCGGTGAGACAAGACCAGACTCTTCTTAGGCATTGTTCTTACGAATGGATGTGAATTGAGAAAAACTCGGGGACTCGAGGCTTCTGCACTTCTATATATAATAAAAAAGACTCAAAACCTACTCGCATGAAAATCCAAGAAAAGAGAGATGATCTCAGTAACTACTAGGTAAGCTCCCTCAGTAAACAGGTCTCAGCTTATAAGTGTAGTATCCCTCCATCATACGGAGTACCTGGCGGTACTGAGACAGATGTTACCAAATTCCACAAACATTTTCTTCCAAGTGCATGCGAATTTTATCTACGTGTCGCCGACGCAGAACCATACCTTGGCCCTTTGCAGTATATTGCCTTGATATCAGAGGAAGGCCACAATTTGACATGAATACATCTTAGTAGCTATCCATTCTTTCACACTCCGACGGCACACGCCATAATCTTTCATCAGAAGGAGCTTCATTATCATAAGCTTAGGAACGTTAATGCGGTTTTCCGAGCTCTAACGCGGATCTGCCCTAAAGCTGCTTGCGGTATTTGAGAGGGGGCGGTCTATCTTCTTTTATCTTATTCAGTTTGTTGAAGGGAGAAAGCTTTGAGAGGAAGAGGTTGACAATTTGGATGCAATTTCAGGAGTTCGGGAGGATGGGGCAAGGAGTCTGTAATGAAGTAAGAGGCGAATCTTTCTCCTCTATGACACCCACTCTGCCCATCGCCTACTCTTCGCTCTTTCTAGTCAGCTTTTTGCTTTTGTACTGCACCCTCGATTCTTTCTATGATTCTTTTCCGACTGAAAGCCTAAGGAGAGATGCTTGTGGCTAAGTCCAATAGGGGTGACCCACTTGCTTCTTTCTATGGGGAGACCTATCTTCCCTTGCCCTATCCTAAGCAGGCTACTTGACCAGTTACAGTGCTCTATTACTTTCGAGTTGCTGACGCTTCGGTCTATAAAAAAGACTACTAAACCTTTGTCGAGCTTAGGCTTTCGCTACGCCCTTTTTGATTTCTTTCATTATGAAGGTGGGGATGAATTCGTAGGGCAAGTAAGACACCCATAGTCTAGTTAGTATAGTCAGAATAGTAGGGGACCAGTATTATCTCGCATCGGACATCTTGGATCCAAAGATTCTTCTAATGAAGTGGTCGGCGTACCGAAGAAGCATCATTCGTTTGTTTTCAGCATGGTTCGACATCCGACTACCCATATTACGAGCGTTAACTTCTGCAAGTTGACCTGCACGAGTAAGGCGACGCCATTCAGGATTGGGTTTGCGCCACCCTTATTGAAAGAGTCCACATACGCTTCTAGCCATGGATCTAGCTTATTCTGCAGGATATTACATAGAAGTGGTGGGCTCACTAAAGAACCCTGAGGAGTACCTAGCTCGGTAGTGAGATATTGATCCAGGAAGAGATATCCCCCATTCAGTGCCTTCAGGATCTCAACTCAATAATCAATACCCGCTCGGTTCTCTCCTCATGGTAATATTTGGGAGGTGGGAACCTCGCTCGTTCCTTAGCAGTTCACTCTATTTCTTTTAGTTCATATTTCAACTACCACTCCTTGTCTTGTTATATCACAGCTCCGGCAATCGAGAACATGTGTTCAGGTAACCGCTTCTCTATAATGGGTTTGGCTTTCGCCCCAAACATCAATAGGGGTAGGTTTTTCAATCTCGAAGAGCAGGACCACAGACACTATTTACGAAAAACTCAACAATGGATGATAACTACCACTTCTACTCTTCGAAAAGGCATTAAGCAAAGCAAATGATTGTACCGGTAATCCGTAGAGCTTATTCGAAACTAGCGCATACCGGATAAATACACATATACGCTCTTGGAAATTAGGTGTTACAGCAAAACCGAAATACATACAGTGATTTTCACTGATCACCTCCTGCGTCCTCTTCTAGGAGATCACTCACATACCGAGTCCCCGCTGGTAAACGTCGATCGCTCAAGGGTACTTCTACTGAATTCGAATGTTTTCACTACGACGAGGAAAGGTAGCTTGTTATCAAGTATGCATGCGTCTCGACCGCTTCTTCATTGGATCACCTTTCCCTTGATAGGAAATTCCATGAAGAAATGAGGAAGAAAGGGCCTGATAGGAAGACAAATTACGGAATGATAGACACCTGGCATGAGTATAAGTAGTAAATTGACCAGCTCGATTTAATGAAGTATGAACGGATAAGTCGCTTCTATTCTGGAAGAAGCCGTTATTAATTTGGTGGTTCATGGTTCTTATGTCTGCTGTTGTAAAGTCGGTGGTAAGTAAGTAGGAGCGAAGATAATCGGAATGGCTTTCCCGTATTTTCTAGTTCCCAGAGCATAATCAGAGTATGTCACACAGTTTGTAGTGGTAGTGTTTTAGTGTAGCATGTATGTGTGTGTGTTCCATGAGCTGAAAATTGCATCATAGGTCCTACATTTTGTTTCTTCCGGATTTTGGCTTTTTGGGTCCTACATGGGTTGATTCCAGAGAATCGCTTCTTGGGAAATGATTTTGTTTGATCCAAGATAGTTAATCCTTTGGGACTAGCCATAGTTGAATAAGCAAAGAGAAATATCAAGAGGGCTTCAGTCTAACCGCCGCGCCAATACCAACCTTGAAGTTCATTCAAACTCTACCTAGGTGATATCCTCATCTGTGCTACCATTTGAGGGCAAGCGCTCTCTAACACGATCAGGGTGCTTCATTCCTCCTCGGAGTTAAGTAGAATAGCTAGTCCAGTATTGTTTCTATTCTATTAATGAAGCAGGCACCTTTTTGAAGGCCCCGAGTTATGCTCTAGATTCCCTCAACCAAGGATCAGTTCCACATTACCCTCCCTCAATGACCTACAACCCGTGCACTACCACGCGAGTCAGTAAACCTGAATTAACTCTATCTCAGCATAATGCCAAGACAGGATAGTATCAGCGTTAACATAACTCGACCTGATATTCAATCATAAGCTCATAATTTGTGTATATTCTCATAAGATGTCAAGCTATGGGTGGAGACTTTTTTCCCAGGAATGAAAGTACAAGATATGAGTTTGCTATGCCCATGCCTAGTATGCCAGCAGTGAACAAGAGACAGCTAGTTGAAAGTAGGATTTTACTAGTTCAGAGTTTCACTACCCTAGAGCTGAGTTCAAAGCCCTATTTGCCAGGATTCGCTATCGAGAAAAGGTATTTCAGTAGATACGAGTTTCCCTACCATAAAGTGAATTACGCGAGCCAGAGTTCCTGGGATCTGAGTGAAAAGCACGAGCCCCACCCTATAGCTATAGTAAAAAGCTAAACAAAGTCCTACGCCACCTTTGCCTTTCCCTCAACTCCTGTTCTAGTAGAAGATCAGAGTTTCAAGCCGGATTCCCCGACTACAAGTGAAGAGAGAGGTACAATACAAATCTTACGAAGACCATTTTCGATTTGAGACATTGCATACCCACGGGGCCTATCATTTACAAGCTTCTTTTAATGGCTTGACAAGACACTGATACGAGAGAGGGCTCATAAAAAAGAGAATTCTTCTTCATGGTACCTATACTTGATGACTCTGAAACACGGTGCCGGGCAATTGACATGCGTCTTTTGCATCAAAGGAAGGCTACAGATAAATAAAGAGATCTTGAGGGGCTTGCCGCAAACCGCTTTGACAATCTTGCCATTCACTAAGAAGGAATAAGAATCTTTTCCACGGTTTCAGCCACGAGAGTGCATCCAAAAATTGTATTGGATCGAGAAGAGTGCTCGGTGAAACAATTGTCAGTGTCAATGGACCGATTTCACTAGCGGAGCACTTTCTCTAATGTGCGCAAACATAGATGGCACTAGAAATGAGAGACACCGGCCCGGATTTCCACCCGGATCAATTGGAATCCAAGAGGTGTGCTTTCGTTTCCCCGTCGGATCCATTTCCTAGAACTTCTTCACTGACTTCTTGCCCTAGTATCTTCTGTTCATACCTAAACCATTCCTAGCGCATACTTTCCCTAGAACGTTGACCTATAGCCTGAATACCTGCTTCGCTCCGCGCCTGCCTTTCTCTCTTTCCGTGGTCGTATCTACCGGAGCGGTTTGCTGAATTTCCACTGACTTTTTCATTGCTTCTTTTATCGTTAATAGTGTGTGTTGCTTTTTGTCTTCGTTTTGGGCAGAAGCAGTACGATGTGCCGTATATGTGCAAAACCGATGTCCTCATGCCAAATTGATGAATAAAACACCGCAAGAAGCTTGGAGCGGAATCAAGCCAACGGTGTCACATCTCAAGGTATTCGGTAGCGTGGCCTACGCGCATGTACCGGATCAAAGAAGGACGAAGCTAGATGAGAAAAGTCAAAAGTACGTGTTCATTGGATACGATGAGAAGACGAAGGCTTTCAGGCTATTCGATCCGATTGAAAAAAGGTGATTCTAAGTAGAGATGTGCAAGTAAACGAAGAAACCGCATGGGACTGGAACAACGAAAAGGAGGACAAAGGTGGTTAGGCAGACGCCCCATTGTTCGTGGTGTTGCAATGAATCCAGGGGATCATCCTCATGGAGGAGGTGAGGGGCGCACGAAAGGGGGTAGACCTTCGGTGTCACCCTGGGGGGGAGCCCACCAAAGCAGGATTTCGGGCAAGGGGTGGTAAAAGGCAGAATTTCTTTTATGCCACGACGATCCATATGGAAGGGCAGTTTTTTTGATGCTTTCCTTTCACGAATGCAGAAGAAAGAAAGTATTCAGAACAGGAAAATTTGGTCACGTAGATCTTCTATTTCGCCGGACTTCGTTGATTGCTCCGTACTCATTTACAATGGAAAAACTCCTGTTCGTTGTAAGATTACTGAAGGAAAGGTTGGTCATAAATTTGGAGAGTTTGCTAATACACGGAGACGAAGACCTTCTCAAAAAAAGGGGAAATAGAAAATCGGGAGGTTGAACTAGTTTGAGGGCAAAGGGGGGTAGGTAGAAAGGTAGAGGCCAATGAAAACAATACAAGATGTGTTGGAGAATTTTGCAGAAGTGACTGGAAACCCGGACCATACTCACTGGTCGAGGGCTGTCACGATAGAAGCGAGTAACAAGCGCTGGAGACTTCCCTTCGCAGTACTCAAAACCATGGATTTGGTCACCGTTGTTAATCATAAAAAGAGTGGGGCCATCGGTGACCCATTCATGTTTACTACTGAAGCAGAGAGGCAATCAATTGCGCGATACTTTGCCCGCCACGGAGCAGGTAACTCTATTTTGAACAACCTTTTTTCTCCAGAAGTTACCCGCAATCTGCTCGATCTCAATGAGGCAGCAGCTCCCGAACCTGACCTCGGAGATGGCGGGGATTAAGGAGGGGGAAACTGGGCGAGAAAGGAAGATACGGCTAAGGACCATATAATAAAGAATACGAAATAGAAGAAAGAGTGGATTATATAAAAGAAAGCGCGCCAGGTAGGGATCGCACCTACCTTTAGGAAACAGACGCTCTATCCACGTTGCTACAGGCGCAGTTGTGTGACGTAAAATCAAGTTCTTTCGGGAGGTTGAACTAGTTTGAGGGCAAAGGGGGGAAGGACATAGGAAAGAGAGATGCCTACTTCAAATTGCTCGGAAATTCTCAGCTATATGGGTGACTTGGATGGTGAGCAAAAAGAATTGATAAAGAAATTGGTCAACTTTCGCATGATCGATGGTAAAAGAACGAGAGTTCGTGCTCTTGTTTATAAGACTTTTCATCGCCCAGCTCGAAATGAACTCGATGTAATCAAACTGATGGTTGAGGCCGTAGATAATATTAAGCCCATATGCGAAGTGGTAAAAGTTGGAGTCGCAGGTACTATTTATGATGTCCCTGGGATTGTAGCCCGGAATCGTCAACAAACCTTAGCTATTCGTTGGATCCTTGGAGCAGCTTTCAAACGACGTATAAGCTACAGGATAAGCTTAGAGAAATGTTTATTTGCTGAGATACTGGATGCTTACAACAAGAAGGGAATTTCACATAAGAGAAGGGAGAATCTTCATGGACTGGCTTCCACCAATCGAAGTTTCGCCCATTTCAGATGGTGGTAAAGACCACATAAGGAGCACTTCCTCTTAGGTCATCCCATCTGAAGGTATCCGCTCTTGCCACGGGGAGAAATCTTTCATGAAAATCAAATCAAAGTATGCTTCTCACGAGTTCCCCTGAGCTATTCACTCAGCGTGGTGCTGCTAGATGCTTCTGATCAATAGGAATAGGAGGAAAAACAAAGCTTCTGATGAGCAGCTATTGGAGTCGATCATTTCCAAGATCTAATTCGAGTTTCTTATTAAGTAGTGGATACGCCTCAAAATCTTCAGTGATACGCTTAAGGGAAGATAAGTTCTTGGTGGATACAGGACTTGGTACCCCACAAATTTGTATAAAAGATGAGCTGACTAAAGTTCCACAATACCGACGAACCGCCGCCAGGTTCGAGAATACGGTGGGATCCTCCTTTAATGTAGTGGCTGGTGAATCAACGAGAAAAAGGCGGCGGAATTATGAGAGATTCTTCAACGATCTAGTGGCCGGTGAATCACTGATCAAAGAGCGAGCAGCCGCCAGGTTGAATGATTTTGTGGGACCCTTGGATGTAGCGGCGGGTGAACCCCTTGTTCTTCCACGAAGATTCAGAAAAAACCGAGCTTGGATAGAACTGCAGAAGATTTGGCGAACGAATAAAAAGGCCAAAGGCTTTATTATTAATAAAGTCTTCAGAGGTTATTCAGTAGCCATCGCAGGTTTCATTCAAAAACTTCCATTATTCAAAAAAAAGAAGGGAAATCGGTCTAAAAGAAGGAGTGGCTTCGGACGGGTAAGGTTCACCGCCCGCCCTTCCTTCGTTGTGAGATAAGAAGTTACCGAGCGAGACACATCTTTGAGTCCTCGGCCCGCTATAGATAGGGCCGGTGATCTTATCGATATGTGGCTGGCAGTGACAGTAGGAGCAGAGAGATATTTCTTTGGAAAGGCAGGCCACAGAGCACTCGGCAACGAAGGTAGAACGAATGAAAAAGGCGAAGGGGACAGATGAGAGGTGGGAGGTTGGGCATCTGTCAAAGAAGTGAGCACTAAATGAGTAAGCACAGTAAGGGTGTAGAAGATACTGAAGCAAATCCTTCTCAAGTTATTCTTGTGAGCCGAGTACAGAGAGTCGATTGAAAAGCAAAGTAAGGTAATCTCACGAGCATTCTTTGTAAGGGCGGTTCCTCACTATTATTATTCCCGGGTGCCATTCACTTATATTATATTAACCATAGACTTGGTCCATGTACTTAACATGTAGGTAGACCATGTACATAACATGGAACAATCTGTCTAGATAAGCTCTCATAAACAAATCCGGTACATGACGATCGTTCATGTCACGTCAATGTGAACGTATCACATGACTTGTCATGCAACATCTCCCACTCGTGCGCATTGACCAAAATTCCGTTCTCACCTTTCTACAAGAAAATTGAGCGACCTCATCTCAAGTTTGAGTACCACTCGAATCGTGTGACAATTAAGTCACCATCAAGCGCTCATAACTACTCCAATTTCTTTTGAATACCCCTTCCCACACTGGATCTTGCATTTTGAATTTCTCACGTAAGAACCATGCAAGGACCAAATTCGAGATTGATTCTCGTGATTCTATTAGCACATTATTTGAAAGAAATTGCCCCCGGGCGGCTATGAAGCCTGAATTAGAGTGCGATGCCAAATGATTTTTCGTAGCACAAATACCAATCCATTTCAACTTGACAGTTTTCCTACATATGCCCAGCTGCTTGGTTATCTATATATATGTGACCATGAGAATACATGCTAAAATGGTGTCATCAAGATCCTGGATAGTCAAAGAAGCGGAGGAATGGAGGGATCAAGGCAGTCAAGTAGTCAGACCTATGCCTTCGTTCAGAGATTGATGACTCCCTACCGTCCGTCCTATAGTAGAGTAGGAATGAAAATAGTCAGAAGAGAGTCGGAACTAAGGAGTCCGGGGTAAAGCTCACTCACTCCGGCCAATAAAGCAGAGCCAAGCAAAGGAAGAGTATACAAAGGGTGGCTCGCAACCGGAGAGATTGAAGTCAATGCGCTTTGGAGACATTGTTAGAGATCCGGGTTTAATGGATATTTCGTTGCATGGGAGACGATTCACTTGGTCAAATGCACGTGAGAATCCTGTTCTGGCCAGACTGGACAGATTTCTCGTTTCCACTGAATGGAATGAAAAATTTCCCAATACCAAACAGATAGCTCTGCCCAACACCTCTTCTGATCATTGCCCCCCCAGATCGAGACCACTTTTCAGTCCTATCACTTCTTAAGGTTTGAGAACTTTGACCTCAGCATTCCAGACTTTCACACTCTGCTTTCTTCTTCTTTGAGTGCTGAAAGAAGCAGAAGATGGTCAATGACAGGTGGGTGGGTCATAGGAAGAGAAGCGTAGCCATGTTGGAACACTAATACCGGGGTGTCAAAGACAAATAGATAAGCTCTGAGCTCCAGGAAAAGAGAGAAAGACAATAAGAACTTTCCGCCCTCACAAAAGATGGGCGCTACTTTTTGCCTGAGCTTGCTCCTGAGAGCATGCATCCGAAAGAATCTTATTCAAATACGCCTCTAAATCGTATCGCACCACGCTATCTATTGCCGCAGGGCAAGTATTAGACAGTATTAGGGGGTGGTATTGGAACTTCTCGTCCCAGAATTTGTAGAGAAAATCAGCCACCTTATAGCTATCATTATGTTTTCGAATGTAATAATCTAGAGCTCGCTCGTTGTATGTCCTCGGCTGCGCTATGCTTTCCAATTTCCTCTTTCCGCCCGGGCTATAATAAGGCTTGGTTCTTTAAGAGCTTGATCATTGAGCGATCACGGGACTTTGTTTCCTTTTCAAATTGCTCCATCAGCAGTACAGACAAGAAAACGATCCGGCAAGTAAGGGACTAGTATCTCACCGAGCTTCGGGATACCCTTGTGAGAATAGAATAGAGGCAGAATTTCTAGACGAGTGCAAAGGTGACCAGCGATGTAGAAGTGTTTGTTGGCCTTATTGGTAGGAAGGCAGAGAAGGAAAATAAATAAAGAGAAGAAAAAGAAGAGACACAAAGCAGGCTGACAGAATTGAAGCATGCATGTGACATGCCCCCGAGGGTTACGCAACTTCAATCAGGTAATCGCGTAAGTTGTTTTATTAAAGTCTTCGTCATAAGACTCACTTTTCATATTTTTGATTCTAGATCAAAAGAGGAGTGGTCCCATAGAAGACGAATTCTCTATGGAAACTTCTACTCATTCGAATGGTCTTGATGACTCCGTCGACTTGAGTGAGTTCGAAGAGATGATTTTATGGGCTTCGCGAATGTCAGTCCTTCCATATATTCTTTCAAGCACTACCCCTTTCTCTATGTATTAACCTGCTTATTATTCTACCTATTATTTGGAGTGGTTCCGCGTTCGCAAGAATAGGACATAGGAATAGGTATTTTCGTAATAAATGGAAGGATAGCTAGCTATACTGAATGTGCTCTATTCAATAGGGATTTCTTCTTTTTCAAGCTTGATACACTTGGAAAGTCAACTACGTTCTCTAAAAACGGTACACTCTTTACTATTAGAGGACTCCTATCTTTCATTCTTTCTGCTTAACTCTAACTCGACTTTCTTGTCTTTGAAGAATGAAATTGGAAGTTGTCACTCTGGACCTTCTGTGGGACTATGTTGACTGACAAAGCCTATGCTCTGAAGTGTGCTCAGTAATTGACTGGAAATAAGTAGTTTTTTCAAAAAGAGGAAAGAAAAGGAGGGTACTGTTCGTAAGTAGTAGCACTGATAGGGGAATGTCAGTGATATCTTTTGCGCATCCTTAATGAACTCCGCGATCGCAGCCTTGCTTCTATGGCATGCATGCTTCTAATCAATCGTTCTTATTGGGCCATTCGCAAGAAAATAATGCCCCCACTCTCCTCCTCTGATCGACGCGCCGCATACTAAACTTCACTCCACCCACGACAATTAATGCATCAATCCAAGATTTTGTATGAGGAAGAGCTGTTTTTTATGCATGGAGAGAGAGCGGCACTTGACAGAAGGTCGGTTATCACCACACTTAATCATGTGATGTTTCTTCACAGGATAAGTACGCTTAGAAATAGGGTTAGTAGTCATAGCTAGGTCAGCGAAGAGGGAATTAGAGCTTGGGAAAGGCGTTATTGGTAATGAGTAGTTATTGGTAATGAAGAGAATAGAGAATCCGGAACAGGGTAAGCCACGAAATAGCCGCCGCCGTGCTGGAAAGGATTGTTCTGAAGAAGAGGGAAATAGTCAAAAGATAGGTAAATGCATGCATGAAGCAGAAAAAGATTTGCACTCTGGAAAGTAAGGAATAGGATGAGAAGACAAGGCTTGGTTGGGATAGTTGGCATTACCAGGTTGAGCTCGTGATTACTAGTTCTAGCTAGAACCACCAATCTCTTTGAATGTATAAATACTAGTTCTTGGGACTGAATAGCCAATGAAGTCAAAGGGTCAGAGAGGGTAGGCTCATGAAGAGGCATCTGTACAAGAACCGACGAAATAGGCAGTAAAAGGAAAAGTTTGATAGGCTCGGGCAGCTCGCGAACCGATGAGATAAGCATGAACAGGTAGGGAAGAAGATTTGGCTTATTAACCTATAGCTGTTGTAGGAAGAAAGGAACAGGTAAATGTTTGGGGAAATCCGAGACTCGTACTCGAAATCAACATCACTCAAAATGGTTTGATCATGCCCTTTGTTCTCAAGCCAAGGTTACCCTATCTATACTAACTCTTTGATTTGATTTCTCTACGACGTTCCAGACTCTAGCATAAAAGTCTATAAGGATTCGCTGGGCTCCGCCTTATACGAAATAGCCGCGCCTTTATCTTGTGCATCAATAGGGAAAAATCCCCTTCTTACTTTTCAAAACCTATAACTACTAACCCTATCTTTGCTATTCCTCACACACAGTTACGCTGAGAAACCTGTGAATTCCTTTACATGCATGCTTATACATATCTCGCATATCTTGGTTTTGAAATACGCACGTGACAACCTTTGTAGAACAACCTTGACTTAACAAAAACCTATCTAGCATACAGCGTTACACCTATCCCGGACCTTGAATGCCTATAAGTGATTGCCCTAGCATATCTCGTGTCAACACCTCTCTTCTCCCTAGCTCTATTCCGGATATTGAAGTCGCTAAAGTGCTGCCTTACCACTTGGCTATAAGGGCAGCAACTATGGTGAATAAGCATAGCCAATTCGACTCTCTTTCTAGTCCGGAACTAAAAAGCAAGTCTCTTTCTTGGTTTGCGAATAAAAGCTTGCTCCCAGGGCGCCACTTCGCCTTGATGGAATTATGCGCAATAAGATGAAAGGACGAGTTTGCTGATGCTAACAACGCTTCACCAGTATGAGAAATATAGAGCAAATCTCCGTCGCCAATACAGAATTTCTCAGGGCCTGACTGCAAAAGCATACCTGCATTAGGTGTCATATTATAAGAGGCACCGGTATCGGGCGGGATACCACGAGTTGTCAACAGGATCGTGTCAAGTCATTGCAGCAAATGACTGAGGCAGCTGGTCGGAAGAATAAGCTTGATCAAAATGATGCCAACATTTCAGAGCAGTGTGGTGAAACTTCAAACAGATTTGACATTGAACACCTTTGAAAAGATTACGCGGTACAATTCAATCCAATGAGCCTGTAGAAAATAAGTATTCAGCTTCCTGTGCACCTTAGCCAATAACCTGGCTTTGTGCCGCTCAACAGAGCCATCAGACCGGCGGTTCAACTTGAAGACCCATTGAAAGCCAATGAGGTTTGATTTAGGATCCGGAGGTACAAGTGCCCTGGTGGCATTGGTGGTGAGAGCTTCAATCTCACGAGACATAGCTTCGCGCCAATTTTTCTCCTTATTAGCAGCAGTCCCCAGGTAGATCGAAATAGTTTATGCTCCTTATGCAGATGTGTCCACTGAAACTCCGATGATGTGGTAGTCGGTTGTGACCAAAAGAACTATTCATATTCCTATTTATTAAGAAAATTCCTATTCCTAATACAAGTATGCCCAGCTTAGTTAGCATATGCCTACTCACCTGCGTTTCCAACTCTGTATTGGGCCTTGCTTACCAGTGACTTCACCTTCAAAATATGTAGATTCCTTTGTGACTGACTTACTGAAAAAACTTAGACCTAGTAACTTACCTTTTCACGTGACCTAACTTTTGCTTGCTTATCGGTACTTTACTCCTAAACTATTGCTTGCTCTATTCTATAGACTTCTGTATTGGAGAAGTCTTAGTATAAGATTGCAAACTCTTCTATCCTGGCCTTCACTTCTTTCGCTTGGAGCCAATCTCTGTTCCTTTTATAGCAGCCCCCCCCAGTGGTCCCATTCTCCCTTGTACCAGCTTTAGCCTGGCGCTTGGGCGAATTTGAATAAGTTGACTTTACACCTTCTAGATAAAGATCGAGAGCCTGTGGACCGGGGTTCAACCATACCCTTTTTCTGTTAATCGAGAGTGCCTAGAAGTGAACCGCAAATGTAGTGTGGGAGGAAACTGAATGCTTAGAGTGGTCATTCATAACTTAGCTATCCATGGGACCCTAAAATATAGAGATGCAGTGGGAAGGTATGGGTGCGTGTCCTGAGGAGGAACATTCTTTTTCGACCGCATATTATTAATTACATGCTACAGTTGACAGCCTTCTTTCCCTTTCGTGTATATCCCCCTTTGGTGACATGTATAATTGAGCACAGTTGGATAGATCATTAGGTCGGGCCCCTCTAGTTTAGCCAGCCGCCCCCCCATTCTTCTAGTTTAGAGCGAAGTGTTCTAAGTTAGGACATCCTAATTAAGGAAAGGAAGTTCGTTATCTTTGAAAGGGCCGGGCCCTTTAAGTAAGTAAGTGATTCTACTTTTGATCTTGAAAAAGACTTGCTTGATTTTCTTTCTGCTTGCTTTTTCAAAGATCTTTCTTCCGACTCTCCCTTTTTGAAAATGGAGCAATAGCTTACAGAGTGTCAGACCAGAAAAGATGCTAGACCCATGCAACTGACGGACAACTGTATTGCTATCTCACACCACAACGCGCCGAGTTACTACTCATGAAAAAGCAGCTAGACGAGCGTAGCAAAAAGAGCATTTAGAAGTTGTCCCGGTTATACTTGACTCAAACCTGGGCGCAGAGATCGGGTCAGACCTCTCTTTGAAGCTATGCCCATGGATGCTCTATCTATTTCGAGCTGCTTATGTGCCGCGTATATATACCAAAAAAAGGACTCATCCTGCTAACTCCACTTTGAAAATACCTATGCCGCAATGTTCTATCTGGTCCCAGGGATTCGGAGGAAATTCCATTCTCGTCTTTCTTTCGGATTGACTGCACGCTTATCTGCTTTCTTTGTGCAAAACAAGATGATACCAGCACTACGTCCTAAACAATCCGAAAGTAGGTGTGCTTTTGAAAAATGAAAGAATTTCTTACTCTCCTGAACACTAAAACAATATGAAAGAGTCTATCGGTTCATCGTCATCCACTAACGAATTGAGATCTTTCCCTGTCAAACAATTCCCCGTCTTCGTTCAAGCCGAGTAGTACGGAGGGAACGATAAGGAAAAACCTGCGGCGAAGTGCAGATATTACTTCGATCTCTACCCGATTAATGAGGCATATAAGAAACACATGGCCGTGCTTCAGTTCTCGGGCAAGGCGAGTGAATGGTACCGTAGCTAGAGTATCACGCATGACCATCCATCCTTTACTGAGCTAGTAGAGGCAGTTCAAAGTAGGTTTGGGTGGAGATGCATGTGTGATAGTTGATTGGTCCATGGTGGAAGACTGGGTCGGCGATCCTCCTATCTGGTTTATTGCTTAGAGAGAGAAGGTTTGGGTTTAAACATGCCAATATGAGGTGGTTGGTGTTGCTGATGTGGATGATGTGGGTCCCGCCAACGAGCTAGCTTGGGAATCTTTATTTGAGACCGAGGGAGGATAGAAGGTAAGGGAGAAGAGAGTCCCATTTGAGGTAGCCAATGCCACAAAAAAAGGCTCCTTGTGGAAAACAAAAGGAATTCTGATTGTGGCGCGCGCGTGGCTGCTACACTGGATTATGCGGGAGATGAGAATTTCTTAAGTGATGGATTGAACTAGCTCCAGGTCCTGAAAAGTCAAAATGAAAGAGAAATCCGATGAACAAGACAAGGAAGTATCTGGTATTAAAGGAAAGAGGGTTGAGCAGCCAGACTATTGTAACGTTTTGTAGCTTTGCCGGCCCGAAGAGCAAGTCAATTCGAAATAGGCTTTGTTGCCGGGGTGATCACAGGATTTCCCTCTTGCATGTGTTCTCGCCACCGAGAGGTAGTTAGATACTTTCCCAATAGAGGGAATCAAGTTGGTCTCGATTCGGAACTTGCAAGAAGCCTACCCACGCCTAAAAGCTGATCTCGATCCTCATACCTTATTGGGTGGGCCTAGACGTGAAGGGGGGGATTCAGAAATCTTTCTGCTTATGCTTCAACGCTTCGCTCCTCAACTTTTCCAATGGGCTGCGATAGCAACCGCTACGCGCCTCTCCTGAAAAACGAGCTTTGCTTTGATAGATAAAGCACAACTATGGGTCTATTGAATGGCGAAGAAGACAAAAAAGAGCTTAAGATCTTGGGTGGCACCCTAGCCAAATGGCTTGGCCTTTCCTGAACTCAAAGACCTAGACCCCCATGGAGCCCAGTACTTTAACTACTCTTCTTTGGAGTCCCGGCCCTAGTACTTTTTGAGCAAAGGCTTGCTTTCTGTCTGGGTAATGCCAAGTTAGAGAACGAAGCTATTAAGCTCGCTCGCTTGGTGCAAAGTCACTGACTGGCTAAGCGCCGCGCCTAGCTGGATTCTTAACCAAAGGTTGCTTTCCTCAAGTAACCAACCAAAGCAAATGGCATTCTTCCATTCCCGTGCTAACTGGAAAAAGCAAGCAAAGCGCCCACCTGGCCGGGTGTTAGGGATTTAGCCAGATGAGGGTCTTTTTCTGATTGCAATGCTGATTCGTATTGCTCTTGTATGAATTCCCAAGGCTCCTTCTTGGCTGTTAAAGCAAGAAGCAGGATCCGTTTCAGAAGGCGGATCAGCATGACCTAAAAGCCTAATCACTTACCTTAGGTTGCAACCCACCCTGCCAGACCCAATCCCCCTTTTTCGTCTTTGGCAGGTCCCAGAGCGAGGATTCCTCCGGATCCCTGCAGAAGCCCTTCTGAAAAACCGGTACCACGGTATGACCCGGGAAGAGCTCGAGCAACGTGCTGCGGACATAACCACCTTTCGAGGCAAAAGCAAAGAATACACGGATTTCTGCGACTTCCTAGCCTCTATGTCAGAGGAAGAGAAAGATCGCATCCGTAGTTAGGCAGGCATCATCTGGTCTTGCATCACTCCTTCTTCTTCGGGGAGGCGCAAATCTGATATGAAGGTGGTCTTGATGGAGCTGTCTGCCTTTCTAGGTAGAATCGCTATGTGTCTGTGTATCGGTCTGCCTCATCCCATATGTCTGAAGCCACCATCCTGCGGTTCGTTCAGAACAAAGCACGCTGCTTCGATTCTTATTAGTAAGAATTGAAACCAATATCAGTCAAGTCTCGACTCGATAGATAGGGGAAATCCCATTTCAAAGCTATACGGGAATAATCAGCTTTACAATACCTACCTATTCAGGTAATGCAATGAAAAAGCCATTTGAAATAGAAAAAGGTAAAGGACTTCCCGATCAGTCTCACTAGCGCAGCGGATTGCTCTTCTGTCAATTCGATTCTTTTCCAAAAGTATGACCCTCCATCTCATTTCATGTAGTCCAGGACTCATGGGAGTTCTAGGTGGGCCGCCCCAAGAGAATCATTCGCAGCAACGATGGGCATATAGGATTCCCGGTACCAACGGGTAAATACCAACATCTAAGACTGAAGAAAGAAAAATACTATGACGCATGCATACAGATTATTTCGTTAAGAAATCAGTACCTGCCAAGTACATCCAATGCTATTTTGGTGAAAATGTTAATATTGAGTAGGTGGGAAACCATGGCATACCTTCACTGACCCTAGACAGCGCTCTAGACGCCTCTATTTCAGAATTGGGCTATACACCCCCCGCTCGCTGGGGCCTAGTCCTTCTTTCCCCATCACCAAGGGCGGAATTCAGTTTGGTATGAGCAGACCATCTTATTAATGAATAGTTATCCCGGCCACAAGCGAGTTTCAGATGGTGTCGGTAGGCAAACGTTGCTGTCAACTTGCCATTTGAGAAGATACTTGACTTCAGATAAGTGCTACGGGTGGGACTTGAGAATAGGCCTTGGTGTTTAACGCGTTGAGATACGGATCCGGGGCGGGAATCTCAGCTCGCTCGAGTGTTTGTTCTAAAGAGTTTTCAAAGTGAAAAGAAGATCTGGCAAAGGCATAAAGATTTCAAATAAGAGTTTTGAGTTCAGAAGTTTGAGTGATTCATTCCATAGTTCATCATTCCTTCGTCTCGACTTCGATGAAGATGCCTAACATGATCTACGGGCCCGAGTGAGTACCTAAGAAAGGGATTTGGCTTAGCAAGTACATGAAAGCTGACGAACGAACTATTTAGTCTTCCGACCTGGGTGGCTGCATTGAGTGGTGGGGGCTCATTCCTACCTAACCCACCAATTAGCGGAAAGCTTATCTACTATCCTTCTTCTACTATGCCCGGATGCCTGGACGAGGGAGAGCTTTTAGCTCGAATGAGGAAGGCACACCTATTTGACTAGCCCAATCCCTATTGTACTCACCGTAAGCTGCTCTAGCAAGTTCCAAGTCCCTAGTTTGTAGCTGAAGCTAAAGCGAAGTCTGAAGCGTTTTTAGGGACACGGTACGCATCCATCTCACACTAGTAATGAATTCCATTCCAATTAAGTTCATTCATCAAAGGGCTAGTCTCACTCTTATCTAATCGAATGGGAAAGAAATGAAAGGAAAGTGAGACTGACCCGCAGTGCTGGAAATCCACCGTCAAGACTTACATCCTGAATCAATCGAATGGATGGAACTAGCTAGCTACTGGGATGCTGAGCGTTGTCAATCTCACATGTTAAGGTAATTGCTTTTATTGAATTGGGCCGATGTCCCTTGGACTGCAGCTACCAAGCAAACGTCCCACACATTCAACTTCTACTTTCTCACTCTCGCCAAAGCCAACCTGTATAGCAGTTTCCTTCTCCTGGCCAAAAACCTAATTTGTCCTGAATTATTTCATCATACTAATGATGTAGAGGTGCGAGTTGGCAGACGTGGCACTCTTTACTAGGCGAAAGGAGAGCCTGCCCTCTTCGAATAATAGGCGCCCTCTTTCTCATCACACTTACCACCCTCTTTCTCAGAACTTACCCATATTTCTCATCTAATGAGACCCTGCCTTTGTTACCAATGCTGCCTTTTCTGTCCATGCTCTAGCCACACTGCTTTACCGATACGCACCTTGTACTAAAGTGACAAGCCTCATTCAGTGACAAGCCACTTTCTAGTGTTTAGTTACCGAGTCAGTTACTACGCCTTGTTACTCACAACAAGAACACACCTTGCTTTCTTCACTTTCATCATTTCTACTTCCCACCTAAGGAGAAGCGAAAGGAGTTACGTTGGGTAGAGGCCGCTAAGGGTCATGTTGTCGCCCACCTACTTTTTAGCATAGCTTTGCCCATAGTCCTCTCTCGCAAACATTCGCCATTGCCTCGCAGCTGAGGTAGCACTGTATTGAAGGGATATCTATTTGCCCATAGCATCAAGAAAGTCAAAAAGGAAGTCAGGCTGCACGTGGACTAGTAGCAAAAACCATAGAAGTTTATTATCCAAAAGAGCTTATTCAATGCCAAAGCCTACTGAATGACTTCTCCTCAACCTTGAACTTCCGATGATGGACCACACCCGCGCTTACTAAAACTGTCATCTTTGAATGAGGGAATTTGTACTTTACTATATATGATATTACTCGATGCACAATTCTTCTCTTTCCAGGAGATTCGATTTCCTGCCAACTCTTTTCCTTCTTGTCTAACTATTCGTTCCAGTGAGTAACTACTAATGTTACGAACAAAAAAGGCGATAGAACTTTTTTCTCAATTTCATTCTGTTATTTACTACTTGTGCTATTGATTGACTACATTCTTTGAACATCAATTCTGTTTTTTTCGACTTGTTAATTCCTCACTTGGAAGTATATGCTTTTCAAGATCCTGTCAAACCAGGTGCTGGTAATGCTGGTATTTTTCATAGTGCTCCCTTCGTGGGTTATTCAAAAAAGCCATGTTCAAGATCCTGAAGTACCAGATAGCAGTAAAACAGATAGATAAGCCAGGACTGCCTAACTTCATGGGAGAGCAAGGGTATAGGTTGAGTAGTACCGGAATAGCCCCTTTATAATAATAGGTGGATTTATTAGGTAAAGCATGAACAAGATCGGTTTGCTAGCTCAAGTAGGCTTGTAGTTAGTTAGTACCCTTGTGAATAGTAGTTGGTTGAAAGCAGCACCGGGCATGAAATAATGTAGTCAAAATAGATGGAGTAGGCTTGCATATAAGAAGTAGTTTTGACACCGGAGTACTAAGTATCGGTTATTACGTAATAAGGCTGTGGCTTCAAAAGTATTGGGGACCGGTATTTTGTGAATTAATAGAAGTAGCTTGGCACGAGATGCGTATTTGTCGGAAGAGTAGGTAGAACCCCAGCGTATAGTATGGCTTATAATCCAGTAATAGGTCAAATATGTTTTTTGAAGGAATCGTTAAGTGGTAGATGTATAGCCAAGATATGAAAAGTGGGTAAAGGAATAGGGTGGGTTTCCATATTCTAGTCAAGCTAGTCAAATAGCTAGTCCGAGGCGGCTTACGGCGATTTGATGTCGAAGAGTTTCCCCGGGATTGAGTGTCTTTGCTTTGATGTGTATCGGGGAGTTAAGCAGCCAATGCGTCAAAATAGACAGACCAGGTGCATCCTTTTATGTTTAGGTCTGTGCAAGTCTGCCTATGATGTTGAGTCTAGGTGGTGTTGAAGCTGGCTCATGAATGCTAGGAATCTTAGAGCTATGAGTCAAAACAATGTACACCAACTCTTCCAGAGGTTTCTTTCAAATATATCGTGAAAGCTTTGAGATATGAGTTGAAATGCTCTAAACAAGTGTGTTTTCTCCTCCCGCATTGCCTACTTTCGTGACTTGACGGGCGGTGTGTAGAGAACCTATTCACTGGCTTCTTTCCTAAATTACGACGACTTCTTGGGGGCGCGTTTAAGTCTCCAATCCGAACTTAGCACTTGAAGTAGGCAGCGCCGCCTAGATAATTCCGAGTTCGGCCTGGGAGAATAGTCAAAGCTATCAGATAATGAGTGGCTACCGGCATGTAGAAATATATGGACGTTGAAAGTCAGAGGTAGACTATTTTTTGTAGGCGTTGCCAGCTAGTGAACGTGTCGAGGAACATGTTTTCCAAGAAGCGGACTCAAGTAGGCCGGCCATAAACTACGACATTGAAATCGATGAAGAAAGAATTCCATTTGGTAGTTCTTCTCATTGTGTTTCCCTCGCTCGTATACTAAGTTAAAGGGTTATGATTTCCTTCCAACTTAGGTTACGAGATGAACAATCGAGAGAATAGAGCTCTTAATAGAGGAGTATCTTAGAATAATAGGGTTTTCTATAAAGACAAAGTAGTCCATGTTTCAATCGAAAGAGCTTATAAAGAGGAGTGCATGTTCCCTCCCAGAGCACTTCGTTCAGAGTAGTCCGTCTTTACTGAGCATACTAGCTGAGTCAACGTTCAGTTGTGGTTCTGTTAGAGTGAGTAAGTAAGTTGGAGTGAGTTAGCGTTGGGTTGATAGGTGGTTTTTAGCCCAAGAGAGCTATCTATTGTTGCTTAGAGCTTGTCAAGTAAGTGATCTCAAGTGAAAGAGAGTTTACTCTCATTGATTGGATTTGTCTATCCCTTTCTTTTTTGATATTGAGAATAGTTGCTAGTAGGCTAGGTTAGGGCGAATTGTCATATATATCGTCTCTATATAGGATAATCCCGTGAGGTAGGGATAGTGATGAGTGGTAAAGAGAGGCTGATTCTCTTTCTAATTCATTAATCCAGGCTTTCTTTTCTATACTCAGTATCAAATGCTGAAGGTTCAGAGTCGCATCTTTGCTTAAAGGAAGGTCGAAGGCCTTCCAAAGTATCCAATATTTGGTGGCATATTAGTCTTGGCGAGAGGGATTACCTAACCAACCCTAGGTATCTTGTATTTTCCCTATTCTATGCATCTTAGATGAGAAAGCTTGAGAAGGGAAGACTAGAGATATCTCTGGTTGTCGACCACTATTCGAAGCATTATTCATTACTTGCGAATACACCTCTTGTGCTCCCTCAGAAGAAAACAGAGCAGGTGACTCAGTTAGGGTGAGGGCGGTGGATTCTCCGAAGAGGGTACTACCCCAGCTTCTTGCTGAACAGGCTCTTCTGTCAAGGTTATGACAATGTTGGAACAGAGAGAACGTCGTAGCACAACATTGAGAAGATCCAGGTGCTTAATAACCTGTGTTGCAGGGATTACTGCGCATCACTAATGTAGGGAGTAATAAACCCGATCCCTAGCTTGCTTATGAAATACTACTTGCCGAAACCGGTTATTCCTTCCAAACCACTTTTTGACCAGCGCTTGGCTAAGAAGCTTCTCCTGCGGACCCTGCCTGTTCCACTTAGAAAACCGATTCCTGGTCGACATGAGGAAGACACCTATTCTTCAGCGTTGGTGGACGAGAAGAGTGAGTCCATTTCCTTCGCTCCGTGCAATTCATCAAGTCAATCGCCTTGTTTGTTGTTAAGCAGCCTGTCTCGGTTATCTTGACCGACCTCTGCTTCTCCTTTTATACCACTTTACCTATTAACTCAGAACAAACAACACTATAAGCAGCAGTCATGTGTACCTTGATATTATCACATTCAAGGGACCTAAGGCTTTTATCGAAGTCAAACTCGCGCCTGCGCAAACAAAAGAAATGGTGCGCTCAAGAAAGAAATTTCATGTGGCAAGCATAGTGGCATGCTTTCTAGTCGCCGAATGGCAGGATTCAATAGAGCAGCCTATTTACCTACGGACTAGTAAGGCGTAGTAATTTAGACCTCTCTTTCCGACACATTTTCCCTCTGTTCCTTCTTGGCTTTCTCCACTTCGGCTTGCTTACTCACCACCTTCTCTTTTAGTTCTTGAATGAGAGATCTATAATCTTATAGTTCAGCTCGATTAGACTCTTGCTCATTCGTCAAGTACCTTGATTGGGCTTCCAATCCAGATATACGCTCTGATAATTGTATATTCTCGTGTTCTAGCTCATTTATCTGCAACTCGAGTTCTGTGTTGGCAAGTTCAAGCTCTTTTGACTTCCGCTCAAGCGCCTTGTTAGAAGGTACATGTGAGTAAATATCACGTTTCACTTCTGAACATGATGCCGAGTTGTTCTCTCATTACGAAAATTTGATAGGGACCGAGCATTCTCTTTTTCTAGTTCAGTATTGAATTGTGTCAACATCTCAATTTCCTATTTCGTCTAGGGTCTCCGATTTGCTTTCCTCCAATTTCTCACGTTTTCAAACAATTAGACAAGGCGATTCACTGGCAAGTAAGAAAGTCTGCTTATTCATATTCAATTGCTTCGGATAGAAAGTGCAAATATAGCTTGACTACGGCTTCCTCGCTTCTAGTCTCGGTATAGGTAGGTCTATGGTGAAAGAAAGGGGCTAGGGTGGAAAATTGAAAGATTGTCGTTAGCGGGACGAATTACTCTAGCCAAATCTGTATTATGTGCGGGTGCCTACTTCTGCTATGCAAACGACGCGGTTGCCGGTGGACAAGCTGGATAGTAAAATCCGGAATTTTAGGCACACAAGATCAAAAGAAAATACATCTCATGAGTTGTAAGAAAATGTGTATGTCGAAAGTTGAGGGGGGTTTAGCCATACTGCTTTCTCATATATTTTCTTTATGTGTTCATATTCCCTACAGCTATCTCTGAGTATCACTCGCTCTGTCCAACTAGTCAAGAAGTCGGTATTAAGGGTGCAGCAATGGGCAAGAAGCATCGTAGCCGTGTAGGAAGCTCTTGATGTTACCACAACCGGCATTTATGCATTCAAAAAAGAGCTTCTCTATACGCAAGCACCTAACTATGCACCCTGAGGCTTAATAACAATTATGTATACCCCGGACGTACCCCCCCGCAGGTAGAGCACCTCTGTGGATAACTATTCTATTCGGACTTTTGGACGCAGACATTAAGTTGGCATGAGCCGTAGATCAAAGCAAGGGCGTGTTGCGGGAGCACACTTTTTTTTGAAGTAAGTGGCATCAAGTCAGCTTATTCATTCAACTTCTCCTTCGATTCTGAGTAGTAGTCCGTGACTAGGAAAAATGCTGTGCACAGGCCCATAAAGCAACCTCGAGAATCCCTCCCTCGCAGAGTGTTCTGCGGAAAGAGTGGCTATTTTTTCCTCAAAGCTTTTGATCAGTAATCTACTTCGTTCATCCAATCCTTTGAGGTCATTTATATGAGCAGGTTTGGTATTTATCCATTTACCATCATAGAAGACCAGCTCTCTCTTGCAAGAAGAAGGAAAGCCTAGAGTGTAGTCGGTAACAACGTGTCTTATGGACAGAGTATTCCGATCAACTCTGAATGGATTGGATAAACTGACAGTCTTTATGTGAGAAAGATCTTGGTAAGTATTGAGGGACCACTCCACGGACACACATGAGGTTTAGCTAGTCCTTTATGAACCGGAACACCCGGTTTTCTTCTCCCTGCAATTCCAAGCAAGAGCTCTTGGGTGCAGGGAAAATAGCTGTTTTCACCTTGTATACTAGTTTTCACAATCCTAGTTCGTGGTTGGAAACCTTTTTCAGTCTACTCGTTCGAACGGACAGCTTTTCTTGGAGTGGTGATGAGAGTTCATTATGCGAAGAGCGTCGCCGGGCAGGGTAAGTCTACCACTAAGTGTTCAAGCCGATCCCTTTCCTTACCCTACTCATACTAGACCCACCGGGGAAGGTTGTCAAAAACGCTTCATTGTGTGACGAGTTTCGACGAGTCAATAGGCGGGGCCCACAGAAGAGATCAAAGATTTCGCAACATATGATAAAGAGAAAGAAATCTTACCACTCTGTAACGATTTCTATATTTTCTTTCTTGATACACGTATTGCAAAGGACTGAAAATCCTTCCACTCCTCGATAGAGAAGGGAAAGGGCGGAAAAACAGATCAAAACGACTTTTGCATCATGCACTGCGCGACTAGCATGATAGCTTAGCAAACCGTAACTCTCCTATCTCTTTTTAACATATCCTTACACTCTCCCTCCGGTCTATCTATCTCGAAGGAAGCCAATCAACCTCTTGTTTGGATCACCCAACACTCGGAAAAATGGTAGCAACAATCTTACATGAAGAGAACGGGAATATATTATTGCTCGACAGGGGTATAAATTCATGTGGGAGAGCCTCAACCACCCGACGGACACCATCTAAGGTGGCCATAGGTTGTTGTGGGAAGCGTGTCCACAGCCCCGTTAATAGTATTGAAGAGTTCTCAGAGGGAGATTACAAGTTGGTGGTGACAGAGGATGGTATCGCCTGGACGTGGCACAACCAGAGTTACTGGACCCTCCATGTCTGTAGACCACAATGCCTTTCGCAATGATAATGCTGAGGTCTCCTTTTTGGAGCTGTTAAGCTCTAGACTTTTCTCTATTAAGCAAGATGCCCTGGTTGCGTTTTCCGTACCAGCAGAGTGCCCCGGTAGATCTATCGTCAGAGAGTGAAACGTGCCGTAGAGCTCGTTTTAGACGAATTGAATTTCAGACTTTGTCTTGAATTGAAAGATCACTGTTCGTTATTACGGGCATATTCTATTCAAACTGGGGCCTTTGGGATGGAAGAGGATTGGTATTAAATACAGGTTCAAGTTAAGGCATGAAAGTAGGCATGCAAGCAAGTAAAGTCGATCACATGACAAAGAAGAAGGTCTAGTTTACGAAAATTGGACTTCTACTTATCTTGCACCGGCCTATCGATTGGGAAAACCCAGTAAAAGACTCAGTTCGAGTGGACAACTGGGTGGCATTTCACTTTCAAGGTATTTCTCTATTCCATTCTGCGGGTGGCTTAATCCAATTAAAGCATGAAAACTTATATGCTAAGAAATATCTCCATGAATCCTATATTGCTTGCATTGTCCTATTTGGTCTACGTAGCCGAACTTAGAAGAATCGAGGCAGCCCCTCCTCTCTCTCTACAGCCGAAACAGGCGAGTCCTGTCTTCTGTAGAGTGAAGACATGCCTCTCCCTAAACTGACCCCTACCTACTCACGCTCAATCGGCGCGTGGGCCTATCACACCGGCAATCGCCCGGTGTATCGGCTACCATGTCATAAGTGCCTATGGTATAGTATGTGTTTGTTAGGGTAAAGCGGTGAAAGGAGGGGCTTCTTTGTTCGTAACTACTAATGTTCCTTTTGGAGAGATACACTACGTTCGTGTATCTCTCAAAAGCGTAACAGACGAGTAACTACTAATGTGTCCTTTGTTCGCAACATTAGTAGTTGCTCACTGAGTGAAAAAGGTAGTTCCTCACTGAGTTCAAAGAGTAGTTACTCACTGGACGCAGGTCTTTTCGAAACTATACGATACCACCAGACGCACCTCTCGTGTCATTGCTCTTCGCCCTGCTTCTATTTGTCTAGCTGTGATCCGACGCGGGTTCCTGTTTTTGGGGAAGGGATCCCCTACCTAATATTTTGTATCCGTTGTTCAACCAGGTCAAAAGAAAAGAGTCAGCTGTCGACGGACAAACTTTGCTAGAACGTCGACCGGTATGGGATGTCCATGCCCCGGGTCCCAGGGTTAGGGTATTCCCTATGTTGAGCCTACTCAGATAAGAACTGAACTTTTTGATTCTCTTTGGCCTATTGACCGGTTTGAAGCAACCTTCGCATTTCCTGCTGAGATCCCGACGTCTCCAAGTGGGCCCTATTGGCCACCCATGACCGTCGGCTTTTTGGAGAATCCCCTTCCTGTGTCTATGGACTTATAGCTCGGCAGTCCATCGGGTAGGTTTTTGTCTCCTTCCTTTTTCGAGTGTCTTCTTGGATAGTTATAGCGGCCCATAGGCGCGAGATGTACCTTGTGGGGGGCGGTGGTCCCCTGGACATAGTCCTTTCTTTCAGGCAGTGGCCGTTTAGTCCATGGTCCGTTGGATGTTCGGTGCAAGGCCAGAAATTGGAACACATTGAATCCGCTCGTTCCTGTCCTTCGCTTAAGGGCCTTTCCCTCGGTGTGGTCAGTACTCCATACTGTCGGGCAGCAAAGCTTACACTTGTTCACTTATTATGACGGTTCACCAGGGCCGCTTT